ACAAATTCATATATTATAAATTATTTCCTTTATCTTTTGTAGCATAACTTGACTAGAAAATAATCTTTTGTTGTATCAAGCTTTTATTATGTGTATAATCAATAATATCAAAACCGGATCAGTTAATTTAATAGATTAATGCAGATACTAATATATATATTAGCATACTACCATCATAAATAATATTTTAATTTCTGTTATAATATAGTTCTAGCTTTACAGAATAGTGAAATCTATTTAATAGAAATTTATTATATATAGATTTTGAAGAAAGATAGTTGTTTAAATTTTTTTTAAAAAATAAATTATCAATTTTTTAGTAAATTGTAGGTATTGATTTAGGAACTACATTAAGTAATTATAATTTAGCTAAATCGTAATGTATATCTGAAGTTTGTTCATTTATTAATAATTAATTTTATGAATTTAATGTTTGTAGTCACTTAAAGTAATATAATTCTTATTTTACTGATTATTATAGTCTAAATTAAGTTATAAGATAACTAAAGTATATCTTTATGTATATCTAGAGTTAATAAAAATGTAAGTAAGCCATCCTCGTAGATAATAATTTATACTTATTATTCTTAGTATATAAATGGCTTTTAAACAAATCTGTAATTTTTAAATTAGAGATTTAGTTATTAATTCTGTAATTTCTGTCATGGAAGGAGGAAAACCAACTGTAATACCTAATGCAGAAGGATTTAGAACTACAGCATCTGTAGTTGCATATACTAAAAATGGAGATTTATTAGTTGGACAAATCGCTAGAAGACAAGCAGTAATTAATCCTTCAAATACTTTTTATTCTGTCAAACGTTTTATTGGGCGAAAAACAACAGAAGTATCAGAAGAATTAAAACAAGTTTCATATACAGTTATTAATGATAACAATCAAAATATAAGAATTAATTGCCCCGCATTAAGTAAAGATTTTGCTCCAGAAGAAATTTCTGCACAAATTTTACGGAAATTAGCTGGAGATGCTAGTAAGTATCTTGGTGACGATGTTAAACAAGCTGTAATTACAGTACCAGCTTATTTTAATGATTCTCAACGTCAGGCAACTAAAAATGCTGGTCAAATTGCAGGTTTAGAAGTATTACGTATTATTAATGAGCCTACAGCAGCTTCTTTAGCATATGGTCTTGACAAAAAAAATAATGAAACTATTTTAGTGTTTGATCTAGGAGGAGGTACTTTTGATGTTTCTATTCTAGAAGTAGGAGATGGAGTTTTTGAAGTATTATCGACATCTGGAGATACACATTTAGGAGGAGATGATTTTGATAAAGCAATTGTTGATTGGTTAATTACAGAATTTAAGATTCAAGAAGGTATTGATTTAAGAAATAGTAAAGAATCTATACAAAGGTTAGTAGAAGCTGCTGAAAAAGCAAAAATCGAATTATCTAGTGTATCTCAAACAGAAATTAATTTGCCATTCATTACTATAACAGAAAGTGGTCCTAAGCATTTAGAAAAAATAATGACAAGAGCTAAATTTGAAGAATTATGCGATTCGTTAATTGATAGATGTCAAATCCCCGTAAAACAAGCCTTAAAAGATGCAAAAATTGATCCTTCAAAAATTGATGAAGTTGTATTGGTAGGTGGATCTAGTGCGGTTTGTTCTTAGGTAAGCTAATAGCCATAACCTATAGTTTATAATTTTAATTTACTTATAAATTAATTCCATATTTTTCATATTTAATATATATTACTTTCGTAGATTGGATATTATAGATACATACAATCTACTAAGGTCTGCAACAGAAATATATTACAATTTAATAGCAATATCAATCTATCTTGAAATTAGGCATTAATAGTGTAAAAAAAATAATTTAATATATAATGATTAATTAGTAAGCTTGTTGCATTGACATAATATATATATTTGATAAAAGTATTTAAAAAGAATATTTATATTCTTATATTAAATGAGGGTATTACTTGCTTATATTGATTTTAGATCAATTAATATAGTATTAAGTATAGTATAAATGATAAAAAATAATAAAAGTTTAAAGTATCATTAAGAAAATATTGGAAACAAATAAAAACATTTTAGTAAATCAAAGTAATGTATACAAGTTAAAGAAAGTTTTATGAGTATTTTGATTTATCCAAGATGAAATTATCATCTATCAATCATTGCGTATAGAAATTTTTGAAAAAGCTTAAAAAGTATAGTATTGTTTTTTTAAAGTCATAAATATTGTTTATACAATGTAGTTATAAAAAACAAATTAAATCGTAATATAGATAAGGTAGTAAAGATGAGTCCCACAGTAATATTAACTAAAAATTAATGTAGCCATTTGAATTTTGGAGATTATATTGAGTCTTATCTATATTCATAGAAATTATCAAAATCATCTAGGTAAAATCTAGTGATGAGTTATACATAAGTATTAAATTATATATAGATTCAAAAGGTATAAGATGAAAACTTCGATAAGTCTAGGAGCTGTATTAGATGAAAATCTCATATACGGATCTGGATGAGAAAGCAATCCGATTAGTTTTAAAAGTATAAGAATCTTTAATTTACTATATATAGAATTAGAGAATCATCTTGCTTTAAAAAGATATATACAAGAGATAGCTTAACTTAATTCAAGAATTCCTGCAGTACAAGAATTAGTAAAAAAAATAACAGGAAAAAATCCAAATCAAACAGTAAATCCAGATGAAGTAGTTGCAATTGGTGCAGCTGTACAGGCAGGTGTATTAGCAGGTGAAGTAAAAGATATTTTATTATTAGATGTAACTCCGTTATCACTAGGTGTTGAAACATTAGGTGGTGTTATGACTAAAATTATTCCACGTAATACAACTATTCCGACAAAAAAATCTGAAGTATTTTCTACAGCTGTTGATAATCAGCCAAATGTAGAAATACATGTATTACAGGGTGAGAGAGAATTTACTCAAGATAATAAAAGCTTAGGAACTTTTAGATTAGATGGAATTCTAGCTGCACCAAGAGGTGTGCCTCAAATTGAAGTTACATTTGATATTGATGCAAGCGGTATTTTATCTGTTAAAGCAAAAGATAAAGGAACAGGGAAAGAACAGTCTATTACTATTACAGGTTCTTCTACATTGCCTAAAGATCAGGTAGAAGATATGGTTAAAGAGGCAGAAATCAATGCAGAAAAAGATCGTATAAAAAGAGAAAAGATAGATATTACGAATCAGGCTGATTCTTTATGTTATCAGGCAGAAAAACAAATAAAAGAATTAGGAGATAAAGTAGTATCTGAAGATAAAGAAAAAATTGAAAAGCAAGTTGAAGAATTAAAATTTAGCATTAAATCTGAGAGTGTTGAGCAGATTAAATCATCAATAAGTAAATTACAAGAATCCTTAGCTAGTTTAGGTCAAAAAATTTATACCGCTAATGATAGAGCAGAATCTGATAAAACCTCAACTACTAAGATGAATAATGATGATATTATAGATACCGATGTCAAATCTGACAATTAAGATTAATTAAATATTAGTTATACATCCTATTGAGTCCCACAGTATACAGATAAATATATAAATATAATGTCTATTGTTTTCAATTTTTCGAATTAATTACTACAATTAGTTATTACATAAATTTTAAAATATAATAAGGTTTAGTAAATTGAATTATGTCTCTAACAAAAAGTTAGAGACATAATTCAATTTATTCTACCAGTAAACTTCCATGTATCAATATTGATTTTATTAAGAAATCCATCCATAAGAATGTAATCCTTTTCCAATGAAATTAACTCCTAAATAGCAAATCCAAATAACAATAAATCCTAATGTTGCGATTATTGCAGGTTTTTTACCTTCCCAAGATTGATTAATACGTGCATGTAAATAAATTGCAAAAGTAAGCCAAGTAATTAACGCCCAAGTTTCTTTAGGATCCCAACTCCAATACGATCCCCATGCTTCATTAGCCCATATTGCACCAGCAATAATTCCTAACGTTAATAATGGAAATCCTAGACTTATAATCCGATAACTTATATTGTCTAAATTATTTAACAAATTGATGTTAGGTGTATTCATTTGTTTTGTCTCGTTTGTATTGAATGATACTATATTTTTTGAAGAAATAATCAAAAACATAATTGATAATAAACATCCAATCATTAAAGTTGCATAACTAACAATCATAATACTTACATGCATCATTAACCAATTGGATTTTAATGCGGGTACCAATGGCTCTGCTTTTTGCATTTCTATTGGCAAAAAAAAACTACTATAACCCAATGTAAACATTGTAACTGGTGTACTAACAGCACCTATAAAAGTATTATTTAGTTTATATTCTAAAATTATCTGTATGGTCATAAATGCCCAACTTAAAAATAATAACGATTCATACAAGTTACTTAAAGGAAAATAGTGGTTTAGAATCCATCTTAAAGATAATCCTAATGTAATTGAAATACATGAAATGCAGACAGAAAAATAACCTAATCTTGCTAATTTCGTATTTTTAGGAAATATTACGTGTATCCAATAAGCGAGAGTTGATATCAGAGATATTAAAAAAGAAGTATTTACACATAGGTTTTCAATATGAATCCAAGTCAGCATTCAAAATTTCTCCATATAAGTATATTATTATGATTAAATTATTAATAGAAGTCAGTATTATGTATAGTGAATTCTTTCATCATTATAGCATATATACTTATTAATTTGCAATTTATAATTGATCTTTTAATTGTGTAAAATTTTTATTATTATTTTGAATCTAATATCACCTGTTAATTAGATGCAAAACTCTATTTTATAGTCTTATGAAACTAGTCTGATTTATCACTCTCTATGTACTATGTTATCTAATAATTTAGAGGTACTTTCGAATATGTGACTTATTTGAAGCTTTAAAAGTCAGTATGCAATATTTTATAACGAATTAAGAAAAAGTCAAATAATTTTATGCACAATGTTATAATAATATTCATAAAATTAACTTGATTTAGTTATATCTATCAGTGTTTACAAAATATGTGTTCTATGTTAAAGTGAGATAATATGATACTTAATATTTTATTATTATGCACGTTCTTCATTTGAATAGTAAAGAATTAATATTACACTATTCATGTGTAGTAAGCAAATCAATAGAGAGACAGCCAGTTAGAGTCAAGCCATTTAAAGATTCAAACTACAATCAAACTATTTAAAGCAATAATAAAATAACAAATGACAATTAATAGTAATAATATAAAATGCTTCATAGTTACCTATTAGATTCAGTTGATTTATGCTTACAAAAATAATGGTTTTTTTGCTTATGTGAAATTATTTAATCATATGTCTTTACAATTATCATATAATATTTATTTATGTATTCACGCCATATATAGAAATATGAAAAATAACATTTATATTATAGAAAACTAAGAATTAACAATATGAAAATCGAAATGTTGGTTAACTTTATGTATTTGATACAAATTAGATTTATATCATTGAATAATTCAAAAAGTTAAAATTTATTATTTTATTATATACAGAATATATGAAGAAAAAGATAATTCTTAATTTCAAATTTCTAAAATAAAGAAGAAGATAAAACTCTTTAAAGCTATTATTTTATAAAAAAGTAGTAATTCTTAAACACTTAGTTACAGTTAGCTATTTTATGATTATTTATGACGTTATTTTAAAAATACGATATCTTATAGATAAAAAACCGACAATAAAAGTATTTACTGATCTCATTTGTATGAAATGTCATACATAAATTAAGGGAAATATGAAAATATTTATCATATCATATAATATTTAATCAACAATGAGTGACTTTATTAAATTTATTCTAAGACAAAGATATAAGATGTTTTGATCAACTGGAAAAGTGATCAAGATACCCAATATACAAATATTATAAATCAGATTAATTGATTATAAAAAAAAGGATTTATATTTTATATATTGTTGAACAATAATTACTCTTTATCGATAAATATAACCTCATATATTTTAATATGCAATTCAAAATCTAAAATAGGCATAATTCAAAACATATATGATTACTCTAACTTATATAATTTTTGTAGTAAATACAAAAAAATATGAATTGACAACATATATATGATTGTAAATTCCTAAAATAATTACAGATAAAAATATGACAGAAATTCATCATTTGTAAGAAAATTTTGAAGATACACTAAGTTATCTATATGATAGGACTTACCAGTATCTCTACACAGACCCAAATATACTTGTGCAAAATTAAAAAATAAACGTGTTAACTCTTATTTTAGTACAACGTTATTTTAATAAAAGCATATCGTCTATTAGAGATGAAAGATCTTATTGGATGATTTTAAACTTAATAAAGGTGATTTATAAAGCAATCTTCACACTTATACGATGCTATAGTTTCCGATTTAATCAGTTGATCAATCAACAATCAATTTCTGCTATCCCAGATACTCTTTTTTATCATAGCTATAACCGTCGTCGTATATTAAAATATATCAATTATTATTTTATAATTCAAAAGTATACAACTAGGACATATTTTATATGCTTATAAAAATGATTCTCTATATTAAATAAGAATATAGAAATTTATGGGCGTATATTGTTAATAAGATTAAATATAACATGTTGTAGATAATTTAAATCTATGAATTAAAATATAATAGAATTATAGATATTATATATTCAAAATGATGCATCATGTACCATTATTAGGTAGAGAGGGAGTCGAACCCTCAAGATAAATCACCACATTTTGAGTGTGGCGCGTCTACCAGTTTCGCCATCTACCCTTTTCGTATGATTATTATATTATTTTTTACTATTTTATAATATCTGTAATTTATTTATAGTATAATAATATTAGAAATTTCATTCATTATGAAGCTTCGAAATTTTCTAACTTCATTAATTGTGAGTGGTCTCGAATCTACATATTTATTCATTAAGATTTAAAAGTTTTATTTATTATGAAATCATCGAATGGGTGAGATTTATATTTTATATCGTTGTTAGTATGAATACAATAAAAATATATTTACAGTGATACATTTCTATTTTGTGTATTCTTTATTAAATCAAATCTATTATTTATGGACTATATAGTTATAACAGATATATATTTAACATATTTTAAAGTAATCAGGATAAAAATCTATTCCTAAAGAATATTCTTTAATTAGTTGTAATCTATAAAATAGATAACGAATAGATTTCTAAATTATAATAATACATAAAAAATAAAAACAATTATATTCAATCATTTTTGTATTAATATTAAATAATTGTTAATTCAATTTAATTTGATTATTTTATGTAAACATAACACATAAAGTATGATGATGCAATTATTATTTTTTTAAACAATCACTATAAATTGTAATAATTTACGAGAAGAATTCAATCAATCATAATATGTTTTCAGACCAAACGAATCTATAATTTTCAAATTTTTATTAAATTTGTATTATTTCCTTAATGATTTATCACTTAAATATGATCTATCTGATAATTAATTGTTCCTATTATTATATAAGCAATATAGACATATAATTTATATTTTGTTTTCTAATTAGAGATATTTGAGCAAATTATCAAAGAATGTCTATTATATGTAAGCTTTGTTTATAAATGAATTAAAATAATTAATTTTATATTTATATGTTCATTGAAAAATGATCGATTAAGATATAATAATATAAATACAAGTCCTTATATTTATATGATATAAGAAAAAAGGAGCTCATGGTCTCAATATATTATTCTATTTTATTTGATAACATAATTAATTATTGGAATTATTTATAATACTATATATTTTATAATTTTAATAAACGATGACCTTATTAATTTATCTATACAAAGTATAAATATATTAATTTATTTGATAATATTCAAATGATAATAGACTATTTTTTAAAAAGTTTTTTTCTTTTTCGACATGCCCTGATCATTTTATAAATCTAAGCATATTATATCATAATTATGAATTAATGATATAATGAATATACTATAGTATCGTAAATAATAGACTCAAAACGATAAAGCTGTCTAATATTCATAATATTATATATAGTTGTGTGGAAAAAGTAAGATTATCATTATGATTTATATTTCACTTAATTTTCTAATTAAATCAAATTAACTCAGCTATAAACTATCAAATACAGTTTTCTAAAGTACGTGTAATTGATGCTGAAGGGAATCAATTAGGTGTTTTTAATACTACTGATGCTATAAAATTAGCTGAAAAAGATGATTTAGATCTTGTAATGGTAGTATGAAGAATAATAATATATGGAACAAACTATGACTAGTGTAAATATTTAGTATGCTTAACTTCAAGTAAATTAATTCTATAATATTTTATAATAGATCTTACTTGCATCATTGCATAAATAGTACACTTATCTTCACAATCGAAATTATACAATTAAATATTAATTACTATTACCGTTGAGTTATATAGTGCTTATAATAATTTAGAATCTAAAGCTTTGAAATAGATACGTTTTTTTATATGAGATTCTTTATCATCATAAAATTACTATTATAATAATATAATAAGGTTTAATTCAAAATCTTCAAAAACCTGTAAGATGGATTTAAAAACTAGAGATATAAAATATATGTATATGTTTACAGTATACAAAATAAGAAATGTTTTGGGTCCAAATCGATAGGCTTTATTAATAAAAGATCTTTGATATGAATATAAAATTTTATAACTAACTTATATAAGCTTATTGGAATATTCTTGATACAACTAAATTCAGATCATGTAGTGTTGATTATTTTGATTAAGCTTAAAGTATAAAAATGAGATTTTCTAGATAACTATATACAGTTACAATTAGATAAATTATGGGAATATATGAATAAATTAGTGATAAAAACTTCACTTCATCCCTACTTGACCCTATTTATATATTGATTAATATATGTAAAGGTTGTAGATTACAAATTTATTTTATTTAGTAAATCAGTGAAAAATCAAGTCCTCCTGTTTGTAGAATTTTAGATTATGGTAAATATAAATTTTTGCAAGATAAAAAAGCAAAAGAAGTTAAGAAGAAACAACAAATAACAAGTATAAAAGAAGTAAAAATGAGATATCGAATAGAAGAACATGATTATGTGTATTTTATTATTCCATGATTATAATAGAGCGATGCATCTTATCGTATAACCTTCACTAGATCCTATGTTTTACATAAGCATTTTACTAGTATAACATGGATTGCTGTCTATATAAATTCTTACATATTTGATTGATATAAGTAATTAGTTCACAATATTTTTTATATGTGAATATTTTGATCTTTGGAATATAGTGATAATTGATGACACAAACAGAATAATTTGTATCAAATTCTATTTCGAATAATCCTTTACAATAAAATTTCTATGTGATAAAAATTAAATTGCTTTTTGCAATTGAAAGTATAAAGAAATATACACCTTCAGATCTAGTAGATAAATCTTAAATAATAATAATTTATAAATTTAATACTAATTTACTTATTGTACAACTTAAGCATAATAATCATGAATGATAAAAATATATTATATAAAATTATCCCTGAACTAGTTTTGACTAAATTGTTTTGTTGTTTTGTTGATATTAGAAATAACTTATTTTTATATTTAGTTTATAAATTTTAAAACGCTTAGATATTATTATTGAAACTTCATTAATAAATAACATAAGCTCCAATTAATCAGTTGTATATGCTTGTACGTATTAATATAACTGTTATAGATATACATTTATAATTTAATTTATCCTTCAATCGGATAATAAAAACTATGTGATTTCTAATAAAGTAAGAATCAATCAAGCCTCACGTTTTTTAAAATCGGGAGATAAAGTAAAAGCTACTATTAATTTTAAAGGAAGAGAAATTCAACATGTCAATTTTGCAATGGATTTATTATTGCGAATGGCAGAAGATCTTAAAGAATATGGTGAAATACAACAATCACCAACACGTGACGGCAGAAATATGATAATGATATTATCACCTAAAAAATAACTAGACTAATATATATTAAGGAGATAGAGCAAAGTGAGTAAATTGTATCAAAACATGTGGACGATAGGATTTTCATTAGGTGCTGAAAATTGGAATGGAAGATTAGCAATGATTGGAATTATAAGTGCTTTAATTTGTGAAACATTAACCGGTCAAAATATTTTATATTTATTAGGATTTTTTTAAAATAATTCTTTATTTATATATCAAGTCCCTTGTTAAATAAAAAGGGACTTGAGTTTTAGTTGCTTATATATTAAAAGGATATTTTATATATATCAAATATTGTTACATATAAAAAGATTAACAATTTTTTTAAAATATAAAATTTTTAGATATATATAATTTAAATACACAATAATGATTTAAACATTATTAATATAATGTTATATCTATGATAAAAAAGAGTATCTGGGATAGCAGAAATTGATTGCTGATTGATCAACTGATTAAATCGGAAACTATAGCATCGTATAAGTGTGAAGATTGCTTTATAAATCACCTTTATTAAGTTTAAAATCATCCAATAAAATCTTTTATCTCTAATAGACGATATGCTTTTATTCAAATAACGTTGTACTAAAATAAGAGTTAACACGTTTATTTTTTAATTTTGCACAAGTATATTTGGGTCTGTGTAGAGATACTGGTAAGTCCTATCATATAGATAACTTAGTGTATCTTCAAAATTTTCTTACAAATGATGAATTTCTGTCATATTTTTATTTAACACTATTTTAGTAATTTTAAAATAATTTCTTTTTATTAATTCATTTCATTTAGTAAATTTAATGAAGTTTTCATCAGTTTATTTTATTCATAATAGTTCAAAGATTTTTGATAATCGTTATAGTATTGATAAATTTAAAATAAAATTTCATTATAATAATTTGGATGATGATAAAATAATATTTTTATTAATTACAATTATACTAAAATATATTGTCACCTTTTCGTTTTATGTTATTCAATAGGAATATTACAACGTTAATTTTGTATAATATTAGAATATATGTTTATATTACATTAATACTTAATAATTATCTAATATGTAATATTGTATGTTTTATTTTGTAAGAATTCTCTATGATAGATAAATAAGTAATAAGAGTAAAAATTGAGTTAAATTTTCTATGGAGAGCATTATTTTTAAAATTATACTATAAACATTTTAGTTCAATATTTACTGAACATCTGTATTAAATAAAAGTTACAATAATTGTTTTCGCGCGCGATTTAATTAATCCTGCAGCGAAATATAAAGATTCTGAATTTATATAATTAGTCAGTAAAAATGTGATTTTATACATTAACAATGCTTTTTTTATTAAAATAATATAACTCAATTTTTAAATTTATTACTCATTCTCTATATTATTGATGCTAATAATCGATTATAAGTAGTTCGACCTTGTTTCATTATTTTTTGTTGAGGAATTAAAACGATATTAATAAATGTATGATAGTACACTTTTTTTGATAAATACTATAATCTGAAATGAATAATTTTATTTATATGTTTAGCTCCATTGAGATGAATATTTATTTTTCTTACGTAATATTTCAGTCTTGTTATTCAGTATCAAGATGAATAATATATATTGTTATGTTATAAATAGTTGTATCGTGAATACATTGCTTATGCATAAAAAGGCATATTATTGGTATCATATTATTTATATTTTTAGGCTTGTAGCTCAGTGGACTAGAGCACGTGGCTACGAACCACGGTGTCGGGGGTTCGAATCCCTCCTTGCCTGTAATTAAGTATTCTACCACAAATTAGATTTAATCTGATTTCAGGAAGCTTTCTAATTTAAATCTCTTTACTAACTGAAACCTTTAAAGCTTATAATATTTGTATTTACAAGCTTGCAATAAGACAGTAAGATATATTATTATTTTAATATATAAAAATATCCTCAATAGCTCAGTGGTAGAGCGATCGGCTGTTAACCGATTGGTCGTAGGTTCAAGTCCTACTTGGGGAGCTAACAAATTATAAAAATATCCTCAAATTATAGCGTAATTATCAATACTCATAAGTTTGAATTTTTTTAATTTAAAATATAACTCTCATAATATCATTAGTCAAGCTATTAATTTGTCAGCGAATATAGAGTATATATCAAAAAAACTTAATTTATTCATCAAAATTTACATGTTTACTAAGTTAAATAATATATAAAAATATAAAGAGAATATATAGTATTATTATATTCACTGATGAGAAATAACTTTTATTAAACTTGGGTGTAATCAGATATGTCAGATATTATACGCTTCATTTCGATTAGTATAAATTATCGTTCTATTTGTTAGATGGATTTAAATTTATTTTTGAAAATAAAAATACATATTTTTTATTAGCTAGATTATTATTGAATAACAATAGTATTGTAAAAACGGATATTTTATAATTAGCAGAATTTAATTGAGTAATTCACTTAATAGAATTGTATTAATTAGTTCTGGATTATTTTCAATCAATTAATTATATATATTATATAGTAATATTCACTGTTTTTTTAAAAAAAACAGTGAATATTACTATATAAGATGACTAGTATAAAAATTATATATTATAAGTAAAGAGGTTGTGATAACATTTGCTTAAAAATTAATATTAACACACCAATTAATGCAAATAGCAATAAAATGTTGATCCAATTTTCTCGTTTATTAGAGGTTTGCATTAATGGAGAGATAATAGTAATTAATAATCCAACCAAGCTGATAAAAAAGAAATATATAAATTGAAGAGTTAGCTTAAAAAAATTTATCATAATTGTATTATTCTTACATAAATATATTATAATTATTTACAATCATGGCTTAGTAGCTCAGAGGTTAGAGCAGGGGACTCATAAGCCCAAGGTCGCAGGTTCAAATCTTGCCTGAGCCATGAAAAAAATCTGGAGAAATGGCTGAGTGGTTTAAAGCGATAGATTGCTAATCTGTTGTATGATTTTTTCGTACCGAGGGTTCGAATCCCTCTTTCTCCTAAATTTTAGCACTACTACTAAGATTATTATTATATAGCAATAAATAAAAAATATAGTATATAATATATATTGATTACGGGATGTAGCGCAGTTTGGTAGCGCGCCTGCTTTGGGAGCAGGATGTCGCAGGTTCAAATCCTGTCATCCCGATTTTAATTGATTATATACTTATAATTTATAATATATGCATTTTGTATATACGTTATAATTTTATTAAGAGAAGAGTGAATAAGTTATTTATCACAGTTCAGATTTGCCGTGCACATATTTATCAGTTTGGATCTCAAAAGTCAGTAATTGTGATATCAACTCAATATGATACTCATAATTTAAAGATTATAGGAGATGATAGAATCGCAAATATTATTAGTCATGAGTATCAAATTAATGATGCTATTAGGATTGAAGCATATGTAGATTTTAATCATCTTAATATGCATGATAAAATCTTATTAATAATAGAAAACATTTATTAACATAAGAGATTGATTAAAATTTTAATAACAAGCCTTTTATTGTAGAGGCTTGTTATTTTTAGGTATTTGAGTCTCAATAATTACTTGTATAATGGGTTTAATACTAGGAGTAGTATCCATATGAAGTTTTTCATATAAATTAATTTTAGCTTTTTGTGCAATATTAAGAGTTAAAAAAATAGATATATTTGATGAGTTACCTTTTTGATAAACTAAATATAAAAACAATTTTTTTAGCTTCATCTTTTTTAATTTTTAGTCTCGGTACACAGTTTTAATTCATACTAAGAATAAAATATTTATAAGATTAGAGTATATAATTACATTTTTTAATTTTATGAAGTATTAATATATTTAATATATATTAATTACTAAAGTTTATAAAAAAGTTCATTGTTCTATTAATATATATAGTATATATTCGTATAGTTTATATGAATGTCTACAATGAGAACTTTGTTATAAATCATACATTTCATATCTATTATCAGAATTAGCTAATATTAATTCCATTTTATGTAAAATGGCAGTATTAGCTAATTCTATATTTGATGTATTGTTCATATAGGATATAGATATATAATATTTTTAGAGAAATAAATAGAGAATTATGGAATTAATTTAGCTATTACCAACAAATATAAAATCTGGAAATTGCATTTGTGCATGACTAAAAGAATGTTTTTTACCTTCTTCTTGCCAATAGTTGATTACTTCTGTAGCTTTATTTAATAACTCAATTTTATCTCTTTCTGAAATCCAAGGTTTTGATTCTAATTCAATTTTTAATTGTTCCCAAGCGTCGTTTCTAGGCCAAAAAAAATAAGAAGTTAAAGGACTTGTGCCATTACCAACGATTTGATCTACTGCAATGGCTACATTATTATCGAGCCATAAGATTTTTAATGTAAATTTAAACATATTTGTAGCTAAAAATTAAGTTGATTTAATTGAATGATAATTTGCCACATTATTTGATTTATAATAAATGTTTATAATTTTAATAATGCAACTATACAGTTGGAATATGAGATATGTAAAATGGAGCGTATATTAATTGGATGAATCAATTAGGTATATTTTTGTATAATATTTTTGACTGTACTCGTTACACGAGCACCTTGTTTTAATCTTTCAATAATTCTAGGTAAATTTAATCTAATCTCGTTTGTATGAGGATTATATAATCCAAGTTCTTCTAATGCTTTACCATCTCTTTTAGAAAGACTATTCATTAGTACAATTCTATACACTGGTAATTTTTTTCTACCGTATTTTTTTAATCTAATTTTCAACATAAATTGATTTTTTATAGTATTTAAAAGTAGCAATAACAATTGCAAAAGTAATTAAACGCATTTTATATCTTCATAGCATACATATAAATATAGCAGAACTCTATATTTTATAATATTAAAAAACGGATAATAAAGATTAATTTAAATGATATATTTATATATTTAGAGATTAAATCATATAAAGACTGACAGAGCATCTATGAAATTGATGTATTATTATGCACTGAAACTTAATATATATTTGTTCATATTATATAATAATTAGTTTTAATTATCTGCTAAGAATTTATTTTTATTATACAATAATTTGATTAATTTGAGTACAAGAAAATTTGTAAAATTTCAATTTTAGGAAATTTTTGTATATTTATTGGTATCATTACGTATCAATTATAATGTGAAATTGTATATAAACTAATCCTACCTATTAACAATAGAGCAAAGAAAAGAATAATAAATAATAATCTTAATAAATTTTATTTGTAAACATGTTGTTATGCCCTCTATCTTATGATTATCTGATACGCTTTTAAAGTCTTTAATTAATATTGTAAGAAAAAGGTTTAAAAAATATACAATTAAAATTAAAAAATTAATAAAATCTTTTGTATCACTTAGAAATTTGTATGATATTTATATTAGTTATATTATTTAATATTTTGTTTGAATATTTCAGTAATAATTTTTTTATATTTTTCTACCAAAATCATATAAGCTAATCAGCAATATTTTCAATGAGGACGATCTTATTTTGTATATAAAAAAATATAAAGTTATATATGTTTCATAGATATAGATTTAAGAATACAAAAATCCTTTTCAAATGAATTCGTTATATTGATCATATATGATCTTTTCTATTTTACATAATCATTTTGTTTTTGAATAAATCTTATAGCTTTGGTAATTATACTTTAATATGATATTAATATTTTTTTCGGGTCTTCTTTCAGAGTTACATTGATTCGCTTGTACTATTTGTTGTATTTTTATGCACATATATTTTACATCATCAAAATTTTTTTAACGACCAAATATTTGGTCGTATTTATGGAATTTTGAAATCTCTAAAATTTAATAAAAGGTTTTAAAATAGCAAAAGCAATACGGATAAATATACTTAATTTGACCAGTTTTTTAAAAATTCGAAATTCTACAAGATAAATTGTCACTTTACTAGTATGTGTGCTTATAAAGTTACATAATAATAATCTCACTTATTGTTAATAGATTTTTAATAAGTCTTTATAGCTAAAGTATTTATATTTAAAGGTATTTATAGTTAAGTTAGTCAATAAATACTTAAAATAATTAACTAAATGGATTTCTATAGCCTTCTAAACTTGATTTTTTAGTATAATTAATAAATGTTTGAACATCAAAAATATATTAATATAATTAAAAAAATATTGTATAGAAGCGGATAGTGAGAATCGAACTCACACCGTTAGTTTGGAAGACTAAGGCACTACCATTATGCAATATCCGCTGATTACACAATTGATTATATAGCAAAATTAGACGAATGTCAAATACTTTTTGTATGAATTCGTATAATGATTGCATTAAAATGTATATTATTTATCTAATATATATATATTCGAATCAATTATTTAATAACTATAAAAAATACTTCAATAGTGCAAATATTATTTATATATAAACAGATATCTAGTATAGAAAATATAACTATACTTCTTTGGTATATTTAAATATCAGAAAATATATAAATAATATGAATTTTATATTATTTATTAAAAATTCAACTAGATCAATCAAATTGATTTTTAAGATTATTTAAGATTTAGGTGATTACTCTTCTGAATCTATTTTTTTTAAATGAGCCGACATTTATTATAATCAGATGTTTATATATACCATGTATAAGCTAAAAATATTAGTTAAAGTCTTCGTAGCTTTAAATTATAGTAAATAATAAAGTATAACAATAATTCAATATATTATCAAAATTATTGTTATACTTTATTGGAAAAAATACTTAATGTTTTTTAATTATTTTGTATTATTCTAAATCTTTACGATTTGGATTACGGGATGGATCATTAGATAAAAAACCAAAAGTAAATAAAGAAACAAAAAAAATCACTGTGGTATATACAAAAACCTTTAATGTAAACATGATAAATATACTCCTAAATATTAAATTGGATTGATTTGTAGCTATTATAATATAATTTTATGATATTATCCAATAAGATGCTAATTGTTCAGCAGTTCTATATTATATTATAGATAAAGATGTATATATTTTTAATTAATAGTGTTTATTATTTATTATGAATGTCACAATTTTTTAAACGTTTTGTGACAAATATTAAAAATTAGTAAGTTATTATATTATCCCCTTATTTTTACTATATAATAATGTTGTTAGCGATATCTTGTGCATTGGTGCTGATTAAGTCTAGTATTTGTACAGATAAAAATTTCGATATAAATTGAGTTATTTTAAACATAGAATTGTTTAGGACATTTATAATAGTATATAAGTCAAATATTTAATATGTTCACTACTTACTGGCTTTAGAAGCATAAGTTTATGATACTTCAAAAATGGAAATTACAATGATTAGATTATTGCGTTTTTTAATATTCAGAGAATATGTTTTCTATTCAAGAGGGTATACTATAATTCGGAATAGTTTTAGTACAGCAGTCTTCATATGATGGTTAAAGGTATTTATTTTTTACAAGTGAAGTACATTTTTTTATTTATAGTTTATTTGCTTGTCGTATAAATGTTTAATTTTTAGATCGTTAATTTTATACAATGGATTGGGATTTTAGATACAAATTAATCAATTGATGTAATTATTTTATTGATATAAAAATTGATATGGCCTATATACTTCTTATATTATGATTATGTAAGCAATTTAAAAATGATTAATCTATGAATTAATATATAATATATTTGTTGGAGATAATATTCTAGGCTTACTTTGTAATTTTTATCAATATAATAGACTATAATTTAATATACAAGATGAATTTATTTTATATTTTTATATTGTATTTGTATTGCTTTTCATCAATTCAATTGATTATGTGGCATTTTATTTGTACACATTTCATTATCAAGAGAACATGTAATTTGCTTGGTCTCGAATTAATGAGAAGATAGAACTATTTTTTAGATACTTTTGAGTTTTGTTTATATTTTTTGATCAATTCGTAAAGAATTTATAAGGCTGATACGATAGAATTTGTTAAAGATTACTAAGTAAATGCAACTTGAATTGTAATTTGATAATTAATGTGAAACTTTAGATAATTATTGTTATGTGAATATAGCAATTTGTTGATCTTACTCATGGATAATCCATTGTAATAGTTAACAATATACTTTTGAATGTTATGATTAAAATTAAATCGCAATAGATCTGAAGATATGAGGAGTCTATTATATTTTTTTGATAAATTTTGTTATTCCGCTACATAAAGAATGCTTGTAGCGGAAGTAAAATTATTAAAAAGCATATGATTATTGATCTTTTATTATTATATAATAAAAGATGATTTATTCATCAATTGCTCGAATTAAATAGTCAAAATATGGTATTACAATTTGAAGATGATAGTAAATTCTCTTCTAATACTATTGTGTACAACTCTTTTGCACATAGCATATAATCCGATATATATAAATACAAGAAATGATGTATATTGTTATCCGGGAAGGATTAAATATTTCTAGTTTCATGCATATAACATAATTTATTATAATATATAATTCAGTAATAAATTGTGGGTTATGAAAATTAATATTGTCGTAATCTAGTTAATTTAATAATATCTATCTTTTATTATACAGAATAGCATATAGAATTAGAATCACTGTTATGGGATCTTCATCCTAATTATCTTATGATATTAACTTTATATGTGCGATAAGATTAGTAATCAATCGGAACTATTTTTTTTGGTTTTAATTTTTTATTTTCATAATTTATTTGTTATACCTTATGATAATAAATCTTTAAATATATATATTTATATCATACTAAAAATATACATAAATTTATTAATTTCTGAATCTTACCTGTTTTGTTTCTTGGTTGTAATCTAAAATTTCTAATGTAGCATTTTTTAAACATTTGATTGAATCTACCATACCTACGATAGGAACTCCTAACGAATTATACATTTCTCTTACACCAACAATACCTATTTTTTCAATAGGTGTTTGATCTCCAGAAAGAATGCCATATGTAATTAATCTTAAGTACCATCCATAATCGCGTAAACAAAGAGATCTTTGTTTAGCACCGGCAGCATTACCTCCAGGAGCAATATATTCAGGATGTAGTTGAAAAATTTTTTTACTGGCTAAGCGAATAATATCATTTTCTTTATTTCTTAAAGTAGAGATAATTTGATCAATAGGTAACTTAACGACATATGTTATAAAAATATGTGAAGGTTCTATTTGCCAATCTATATATATATAATTAATTATATATGGATTGATAAAATACTATAAATTATTTATATCAGAGTATTATTGAGATAAATATATAATAATTTAATAAATATATTAGATTAGAATAATTTTTTCTAAATTCGAGAGTAGTATATATTGTTTAGTTGATATTATAAACAAATTATTGAATATTCAATAATTTGTCATTATATTTGTATTATACTCTTTTTTATAAACTATATTTAATATATTTACATTATATGGCTTATAAAGATGAATAATTAATAATTTTTATGTTTATAGTTGTCTTATTATATAAGAATTAACTTTAGAGATTGGTTGTAAAGATCAATCTTTTCTTATTATCATTTTAATATAAAATCATAATCATGGGATATAGCCTGTTATATCATTTTTAATTTGATTTATATATGAAAATAGAATTAGATTATTTATACTTCATCCTTGTATAATCTGTATAGTTGTAAAGTATTATTCATGATATATATAAATTGCATTAATATAATAACGTACTTAATGGATTTATATTAAAGAGATAATATAATATATACGGATTTATTTATTTATTTACTATATATGGCATAGGCATAGTGTATGCTAGCGAGTTGTGATTATAGATAATTGTATAATTGGTTACTTAATTTTAGTACGTTTTTATTTGTTTAGAAAGGTTCGTATTATTTTGTTTTATATGATTACTTTATGTGTTTGAACATTAAGTTTTGTATGTTATAAATCAGCTAGTTTTATTTTTAAACTATATTAAATTAACTTTGGTACATATTTTTCATAATAAGATTGTGATTAATAGTTATATTTTTAATTGAATTAATTATAAGTTGGTTTAATTTTTTATAATATACAAGAAAATCAAATATTTATTCATGGCTAAGACGCACTAGTTAGAGTAGATTTAGAAGGAATTTAACGTACACATTTTAGATATTTGATATCTACTTAAATTCTATTATAATGATTAAGCTATATATTTAAAAGTTAAAAATTTTTATTTATGATATAGCGTCGTTATATTGTAGATCATAACAAATTACACGGATATTGACAAAAAATGGTTGATAGTTTTAATTTTTGTTGTAGCAATGATCATAGTATTATTGAGAATATTATTAAGCTTTTATAAAAGTATCTAGATAAAATATAATTTTTACTAGTATTATTTTATGTGATCATTATGTACTCTTGGCAAGATTAGGTAAATCGTATGAAAAAATTTAATAATATCAATCCGATATAATAGAGATATGTTGTTGTATTGTTGATTTAACTAAATATTATTTAAGTAATAATTTGATATGGAATAAAATTATATATAATATATAAGTGATTATTGTTAATATATTGATAAAGTATTGATAATATAGTTTATATTGTATATTGTATATTGTAGATTATATCATAATTAGTGAATGCATTTTATATATACAAATATCTATTTCCATCATATAGAAAACATATTGAATATAGTAACTTAGGTAATTAATTCTATAAGTATAATAAGTTATTAGTATATATTGAAACATTATTAAGATAAAAATTATAATGTAATATAATTATTATATGCAAATGTAAAATATATTGGTATATCAGTACATCAGTTTTATAGTTGAATGAGTTTTTATATTACTATTTTCTATAATAGAACCACATGGGAGATGTTACTCATATTGTTCTTTAGTATATTAAATTTAGAATGAGAAATTATTAGATATTGTATAATATAAATTGTATGATTATGTGAATTTTGTTTGTATATAATTATCATATATTTTCGTAAACTACATAAGTTAATATAAATTATACTAAATTATATGAGATAAAGATAAATTTGTATATTATAACATATATTTAAGTAAAATGTATTTATGATATTGATAATTGTTGAGATGAGGTTTGAGCATTTGATGAGAAGAGTTATCATGATATAAAATTTTATATAATAATCATAATACTTGATTATTAGTCAATAAATATTAATTTATTTAGCTAACTTATTATTATAATGAATTACTATTCTTGTCAAAACTATTCATCTTGGGAAGATGTCAGATTTTGAACATTAAATGCTATATTATACATTATACTTTTCAAATTATATTCTGATGTTAATTATATTAGTGATATTACTGATTCGAGGAAGTTTAAGAAGTTACACTTACACTTAATAGATTCAAAGCCAAATATAGATTGTATGAATTTAGGTTATATGATTACTATATTATTTAAATATTTATAAACTCAACATTAAGTAAGTCATTTTTTTATTTATATGATTTGTTTGGATAGAATCCACATATTTTTTATTGTAGATGCTATATGTTACTATTTTATTAAAATAAAATATTATATTTATAAACATATCAAACTTATCTAATTTCTTATATGGAAACCAGTCTCACAGCCTAGTTTCGCCAGATTCTAAATACTTTTTTTAGTAGTTGATAAAAAGATTATTTTATTTCTACCAAAAACTGTATATTTTGTTTTTACAAAATATAGTTTATTAGTTATTTATTATTTTCAATATATCGGATTAATTATTATATAAATATATATCAATTTCATAATATATCAAATTTATCTTAATAATAGTGTTTTTAAATTTAATTTTAAAAACATATTAGATTGCATATAAAAGTATATGTTCTTTTCAGTACAATAATAGAATAGTTATGTTGTAGGTATCCTAATATATAAATTATATGATATGAGTAGTATAAATTTGAATTAAATATTTCAAAGAAGTGTATTGATACTATTATTTATTTTATTGAAGCTGTATATAAGAAATATATCATATATCTAACCATGCTATCTAGTTCTCCAATAGTAAGATATCTTAATTGATCATCGGCATTCAGAATTAATTTGCTGATTAAACTCATTAGGTGTATTGATATAAATTAGAAAATACATAAATAATTTGTTAAACATTTAACTAATATATTTATGATCTGGACAGTATTTTTGCAGAACCAATATTTGTATATTTTTCTTATTGTAATATAATAAATAATCTTGTATCTTAAGTATAATATTTTAATATTTTTAATGCATAAAAATTATAAAGATTGAGTAATTTTTTAAATATTATATTCATTAGTTATTGTTTATATGATAGTACAGAACATATTTTTACTTTTATAAGAGATAATTAAATTATATCATATACATTTAATTAAATTATAATAGTCTATATAACAAAGTAAAGCAAAAAGATTTGTTTGTACATCCAGTTTAAGATGATTTGAATTCAATACTCTTCAATTGTAGTGTTATGTTTGACTGAAGAAATGGTTTGATGATATTGAGTGCAGCAAACTTATCATCTATTTGTACATTTTTCTATTAGTTATGATATTAGTTAGTACAATTATATTCTATTTAATGTTTTGTTTAACAATGATATTTTACAATACAATATGGAATACGAACCTTATAGTTTATTCTTTATTTTCTTGATATTTATTCAGGTAATTGTTGATTAGAGTGATTTATCACTATTTATGGATTGTACATTAAAAGCATTAGAGAGTAAATACTATTTTGAACCTCAATTACAAAAGGGACTAAAAATCAAAGAATCCTCTTGACATAGAAGGAGATTATGGTGTATTCTCAATGATATGCATATATAAATAAATTTAAAATATTTTAATAATTAAAATTCGTGATTATATATTGATTCAATTTATAAAGGATATATAATAAGAATCATCGATTACAATTTTTTATGAAAAAAATTTAGATTTTATAGTCACGATATAATTGAATTAATTTAAATACAGGAGATTCATAATTGATAAGAATAATCAAAAAAATTTTAATTGTTGATGCTGACGTAAAGATAGAATTATTATATAGTAAATATTTAATTGATAGTTTAATAATGGAAGTATTTAAATTATATTCTATTTATCTAATAAAATTTAATATTAGAAGCCACAGTTATATTACATGCTATTGCATCTTGCTCAACGATAATTAATGTGAAATATTATATAATATATAACGCATTCATTTATGTACTTCATATTTACTACAAGATAATATATTATTGTATATTACAATTAGAGAATTACAAAATATGAGAACAATCTAAATATGTAATACTTTAGGGGAAATAGGCAGAAGATATTGTAAAATGAATTGTTGTATAAAAATTTTACGTAGATAATTTAATATGATAAAATTGTATAATTATGTTAATAATATATTTAATACAAGAGAAGTTTTATTTTATTTAAAAAATTTATCATAATGTGTGTTAATATTTCTTTTTACATACAATTTATGATAAATCTTAATTTTTGCAATAAATGTTACTTAGAATATTTTCTTGGATATGAATCAATAGTAAAAGAAAAAATATACATTTATTGTATTAATTTTAATTATATCAAAAGATTACTTAAATGATAATTATTAATTATCATTTAAGTATAATATTCATTATCTACAAAAATAGTATAAAAAAAAGAATTAGACTGAAAATATTACTAATAAGATACGTAGAAACTATATACATAAGATAAGAATACATGGTATAAGATAATTAAATAAAAATTATAATTACAGATTATTCGACTTAAGAAACTAAATTTTCATAGAAATTAAACAAATTTTTTAAATTGATATTATAATTTATATTGATAATCTATAATATAACTTATATACCACAATACATATCAAATTTATTTTTAAAAATTGATGTAGCTATGTAGTAAAATGTATTACACGTAGATATATTTATGAGATATATAACTAAAAATAGTTGAATTATAATTAATTTATAAGATGAGTCTAGTATATTTTTAATTATATATACTACCACATATACATAAAATTTTAGCCTATCGATTATCCATACTTGGATATTTAAGTTTACATGCGACGGATGGTGAAGAAGCTATAGTTATTTTTAAAGAACAATTACCTGATCTTATTATCTTAGATATTATGATTTCAAAAATTGATGGATTTGGAGTATGTCAACAAATTCGACAATTATCTTCTGTACCGATTATTATTTTAACAGGCTTAGTGCGATTTAATTTTTAATAAAGGAAGATAAATTGTTTCCAAATATATATTAACGATATTAGCTAGTGAAATATAAATATAAGCTAAGATGATTTCATAACATAAAGAGAATAAAATTAGATTTATATGCTTAATTTAATATAAAATTTATACAAGCAGTTGATGGTTTATTTATCTATCTCATAATTATAAAATATTTGTAAAAATAAAATTATAATTATTAGTGTTCAAAGAATAAGCAATACGTCATAGATTATAATCAAAATATGTAACTTTATACTATTTGAATGCTTTTTGTATAAATCATAAACTATATAGAATTATTGTAAAGTATAAATAATTTTTAATAAAATAAAATAAGCTGTTAAATTTATAGTACTCTAGATATGTTATATATATAGTAAACAGTATTTTAGTCTATAAATACGAAATATCAATCTAAAATATATTATTTTAATTAACTCTAAGTATTAGCAAAATAAAATAAAGACAAATGATAGGTAGTGGTATATAAATTATAAATATTTTATAGTAATACACTTATTATATTTTATCAGAGTTGTTACAATAATATAATACAGTACAAGCTATATACTTGACTTGATAATATACATATAAAAAATATAATATTCTAATTAAAAATTAATAAGATAATTAAATTCTATAATTGATATCAATAAATGTTCGACGACTATATTTCAATAATAAAATTTAAATCGTATCAAATTTAATTTAGATGTAAAGATTTTGAAGAGAGACTTTTGTCACAAAATGTGTTTATTATGATAGAGTCGATTCTCTGTTGCTAGCTTAGCTGATAAGATTGCAGGATTAGAAATCGGTGCTGATGATTATATCGTTAAACCTTTTGCTATAAAAGAGCTAGAAGCAAGAATTAAAGCAATTTTAAGAAGATGTTCTTATGCAACCATGAATAAATTAGACTCTGTAGATGATATTATTTGTATTGGTGAATTCATTTTAAATCTTCATGCATGATTAATTATCAATTTAGATGATATTACAAGCAAATTATATATCTCTAATTATTATATAATTGCTAATTAATAAAATTTTATTTTTTATATAAATATAAAGTTGAATATCTAAAATGAAGAGTTAGCTTTTTAAAGTATATATATGATATAAAATTGGATAATATTTATAATGATAATTTTAAACAATAGTGTAAAATAAGTAATATATATATACTACATTATGCAAAGAAAATTTATTTAATATCAATGTATATCAATATTTAAGATAAGAATTTGACTTTAATAAAAGGCATATCTATAAAAACCATCAAAAAATTCAATTAACCAATATTGAATTTTGTTTATTGGAATTATTAATGCGGAATGCAGGACAGCCGATTTCTCGTTCTATAATTTTACAAGAAGTATGGGGATATGGATCTACAAAATTTCTTCCGACCAGAGTTGTAGACGTTCATATATATAACATCAGATCTAAACTAGAAACGAATATACGTAATCCAGAATATATTTTAACTATAAGGAATATGGGGTATCTTTTTCAAAAACCATTTTGATAATAATATTTATATACAAAAAGTCGAAGATGTTATTACATAAGATAATAATTATATAAATTGTTTATACTTTACCAATATCAACATTATAATAATGTAAAATTTTTATTAATAATGTATTCATTATTTTTTTTTAATATTTAGCTTAGATTAGCGATATCGTTATTTTATTAAAATATTTTTTCTACTGCTTTTGTATTTATATGATAAATTTTCCGTTCACGCTTAATCAGTTAAAAATTTTAAAAGCTATTGTTTTGGAAGGTAGTTTTAAAAGAGCTGCCGATAGTGTGAGATTTGTTATTAGAATAAAAATTAACAATCAGAGTATATAAGATTGTTTATATAAATTCAATTTATATATATTATAATAATTTTCCTAAATTTATATGAAGTTTAATCATAATGTATCTATTTGTGAATCATTAAAAATAATATTAATGTTTGTATTTATATGACGTCACAAAATTATAGATAGTAATTTAAAAGATGCATATATTTTTTTTATGTTTTATAGGTATCTAATTTAATTAAATAGTAATAGAAATAATTATTAATAAATTTAACTCTTGATTAATAGTTATAATATCTTAGAGATTAGTAGAATATCAAGATATATCAATTAATGATATAATTTATTTCGATATAAACAAAGGAATTACTTAATTAGTTATATAAAATTAAGTATATATATTGATATAGTTTTAGTTTATCAAATTCCTCATAAAATTTAAGTTATCCAATATCAATTTGTATTATGTAAATATTAAAGAGAGAGAATAATCTAATAAATACCGTATACCATACAGATTTTGACGATTTAGATTAGTATAATAATATAAAAGATATCAATTAATATTTGAAAATGGCCAATTGTGAGCTCAAAAATTTATAAGTAATAAGTAATAATTAATATGAAGAGTATAAAAAGTAATTGACTGTATTTAAAATAATAAAATTACTAAGCTTTGTTTATATTGTATATATATAATAATTTGATGGTGAATCATTTGATTAAAAAATAATAAATAGACTTATATAGATTAATCATATATCTTATTTACAACTATTTTACGAAAGTCACATATATGTTTACTATTGCTTTTTAGTATTATATTTCATATATAATACACCTTTGCATTATAATTAAAAATTTTAGTTTAATTAGAGTATAAATAAAACTACAGAATTCAACTAGCTGAAATAAATTCGAATCAAAAACATATAAATTTACGTGCATGTCTTTAAAATTATATTCGAGGTATAAAATTTGTATATTGATTGTGTAAACTATGTAAAAGTTAAACCTAAATATGATAAAATTACATTTATAAATTCAATATATTGATATTCTAACTGATATATCATTTATTTTATTATATCAGATTTTTCTGTATAAATCAATCAATAAGTCATTAGATGATTAATTTGATAGATAGAGAAGAAGACATATCCGTATAAAATGAATTTTTGTATAGGGATTTTATGAGAGTTAAAACATAGAAATAAGGATCGTTGATTTTATAAATAGCTAGAATTTGACAATTAATAAATTAGGTATAATAACATAATATCTGAAAATCTGAAATGATTTTATCCACTCATTACTTTATATTTCACAACCAGCCATTAGTTTACAAATTCAAAATTTAGAAAAACAATTAAATATTTTAATTTTTGATAGAGATTATAGGAAAGCCCGTCTAACTGAAGCGGGAAAGCTATTACTTCGTTATGGTATTCGAATTTTAGCATTATGTGAAGAAACTTGTAGAGCATTAGAAGATATTCAAACACTTCAGGGAGGTAAATTAATTATTGGTGCTAGTCAGACGACAGGAACATATTTAATGCCTAGGTTAATTGGGCTATTTAGACATCGATATCCACAAGTTTCTGTAGAGTTACAAGTACATTCAACAAGAAGAATTTCTTGGTGTGTTGCCAATGGACAAGTAGATATAGCAATAATTGGAGGCGAAGTTCCAGAAGAATTAAAAGATATTTTACAAGTTACGGCATATGCTGAAGATGAATTAGCTTTAATTTTACCAAAATCTCATGCATTCGCTCACTTAAATAAAATAAAAAAAGAAGATTTATACAGGTTGAGATTTATTGCATTAGATACTCAATCTACCATTCGTACAGTGATTGATAATACTTTAAATCTTCATGGGATTGATAGTAGTCGTTTCATGATAGAAATGGAGCTCAATTCTATAGAAGGTGTGTATTCTAACGGGCAAATTATATATTAATTAATCTATATGAAATTATTCCTTATGTGAAACCTAAATAGATATATAATTATAAAAAAGGTATATTGATTGTCTAGAATATAAATAATAATATATATTATTCAAGATAATATAAACTAAAATATAAGAATATTTTTTGATAATCTATCAGCTTATAAAACAACTGTATTATTGTTATATAATTTAATATACAGTTTTAAAATGAAAAATTTATTGATTTTATTATTTACTATTAAAAATGCAGTACAGGCTGGCTTAGGAGCAGCTTTTATTTCAGTATCAGCTATTTCAAAAGAATTAGAATTAGGAATTCTTCATCAATCTAAAATTGAAGATATTAAGATTAAAAGAATTTTATCAGTTATCATGAATCCAAATAGATAGTATGTTTTATATTACAGCTATGAATAAAGATATTTTATTTATTACAGGGTATCTATTAATTATCAGTCAAAGTTATAAAAATTCTATATCGATTTGATACTGTCAGAATAGTAATTAACTTTTTATAAATAAAAAAATAATTCTAATTGTAATTCATAAATTAGTAAGACTTTATATATGACTTATAAAATTTATATTCATTATTGTTATATTAATAAGAAAATTTATAAATAAATTTGTTGGGATATGTTAAATATAATTCAGCAATATTTTTATTATATTGTTTACTATTGCTTAAAAAAAGATACAAAATATTTAGAAGATCATTTGCCAATTGAATAGTCATATCTATCAGACAAGTTAATAAATGATTATAAGATAGACAACAGTATTAGATATCAATTATTGTTAGGTTAAATTAAATCGAAGGCTGCAGAAATGTTTAATCAAGAGTTATTAACATTATTTGTTATATCTATGAAATCGATATCGTCCGAATATCAATCAAATTAAAGTTACTAAATAAATATAGATTATATAATAGATAATAAAAGGAATATACATTGTTTTTAGATAGTGAAAAATATAAATTTCTAATATTATTTGATATTGATAATAAAAAAGAACTACCTAAATTCTACATAAATTTGTGTAGAATAGGTAGTTCTTTACATTATTTGTAAATAATTATTCACAATTATTCAAATTGAAACGATTATTTTTGCTACTATAATCACTATAAGAGTGAAGTTAGTTAAAATAGACCTAAAGTTAAAGCTTGATTAATAGGCATTGTTGCACCTATTCCTAACCAAATACTTGTTACAGTTCCTATTAAATATACTGCCATAGCAATTGGTCTTCTAAATGGATTTTGAAATTTATTTACATTTTCTATAAATGGTACAGTAATCAATCCAACAGGAACTGCAGCCATAGATAATACTCCTAGTAATTTATTAGGAATCACTCTTAACAAATTAAATGTTGGAAAAAAGTACCATTCAGGTAAAATTTCTAAAGGAGTTGCAAATGGATTTGAAGGTTCTCCTAAAGCTGACGGTTCCATAACTGCTAACCCTATACAGCAAGCAATAGTACCTAAGATAGATACTGGAAACATGTATAATAAATCATTTGGCCATGCTGGATGAAATTGGACTTTTATAGTATGAATATATATAATAAGGTCTATTCTTGAACAGTACGTGCGAATTTTATTGCATATAGTTCTCTATTCTGTTAATATTAGTTAAGCAATTTAGCTTAATTATAGTTAATAATCGTGCTAATTTAAATTAGCTTGATTATTTATCTTATTTGAATTTTTATTAAGATGTTATGTGATCTGAATTTTTATAGACTACCTAGATAGATTTAAGGACTTCTCAACTTGAAATTCTTCGAATTTTGTGTTAAAAATTTACTATTTTATAATTTGATAGTAAGGAGAACTTAAATTATCAAAAATTTTTTATATTTGATAATGATAGTATTAATTCAGGAGGTATATGCTCTATATACTAACAAATTTTTAGTTGTTAGAAAATTCAGATTTTTTATGATTTCATTAATCATTCAATTTAGAGAGGTTTTTAATTACTTTATTAGTGAAGTTAATTTTGTTATCGAAAGTGATCTATACTTTTATACTAATGACGTATATATACTCTCTAACTCATTAAATTTTTATCTTAATTTTCTATTCGTACTTCTCCATAGTAGTTATGTCCCATACCTTTTGCTAATTTTGCGCGTAATTTTGGATCAGTTAGATCCGGTTTTTTTAAAACAGACATATATATTTAGCTCCTTAATATATTACTTATTGATGATGGAGTACATTTTATAAAGGACCAGAAATTCCTTGTTTACGAATCATTAAGAAATGCATTAACATTACTACTGCTGTTAGTAATGGTAACACAAAAGTATGAAGACTATAAAATCTTGTTAAGGTACTTTGACTTACGCTTAGTTTGAGTCAATATATCTATTTTATCTATATGAATGTATATATTTTCGCTAAAGGTCATATTTAGAAATAGGTCTGTTAATATACTTTTTAAATTTATGATTTATAAGATTTATTTCTCGTTATGACCCGTATTTGAGAATTTGATTTTATACGGCTCTGATGTTTAATTATGTATCCTTGCTTTTTAATCTCCTGAGGGTACTCTCTATTAAGACTTACAAGATTTTTATGCAGATGATTTTAACTAATATATATTCTATATATATGGATATAATTGATATAACTATAATGGAGTGTAAGATAAAAAGATCATTATTAACTACAAACTTTAAATGATAGAAATAGAACTTTACTTATTAGTACTATTGTTATTCTATTTTTCGAATATTATTTATGTTTTGTTTGTTTTATAGAGTTCTAATGAAATGGAGATTTATACTGTAATATAATAAATATTAATGAGGATATATAGTATCATAGATTGTTTAATTTACATTATAATAATAATTATATGCTATCAGCTTTTTAGAAATTTCTAAAACGAAATATGGATAGAGGATATAGCAATGGGTAATTTTTCTAACTTTTATCAATTACTTTGATTGCATTCTATTTTATAGATAGTATAAATTAGTTATCTATTAGTATCGTATTAAATTTTGATAATTTGATTTTTAGTTTTTTAATAGTCAATCCATTAAAAGTTTATTATTGTTTAATTCTAATATTCATTTAAGACAATTAAATCTATTTGTTATTTGTTGATTTAAGAAAATGACTTTTTAATGATTTAGGGAAATATATGAGACTCAGAAGTAGTTGATAGTGTATTTTGGCAGCTTTTGTAATTTCTACTTAATTTGATTAGTTTATTAAAAATATTTGTTTCAATATGCTATCTCAATTAATTTAAATAACAAGAAATTTTATAAGAATACTCTGATAATTAGCTCAATAATATATTTATGAGATATTTTATAACAAAAATTTTAATCATGCTAAGCTTTATAGGTTGATTGTACCATTCAGTTTAGATATATTAAACTATTTTCATAAGTTGATGATTACGGAATTTTAGAGTTGCTTTGGTTACATAAGATCGTATAGTTTTTATAAAAAAATTTAAATAGATTTCATTGAATTCAAAAAAATTTTTGATGATTTTATTCATCTGCCAATCGATATTAATTCTATATATGTTTGCGATTAACTAAACTAAACTTTATTCTAAAATAAATAGAAGTAATATGTTTTTTCGTTTTTAATATTTTTAACCCTTGAATTTGACTATTATAAATCTATTGATTAAATTGCGAAGATTGCTAATACAAGCAAATTAGAAGTGTACTTTATAGATTTGTTGTAAGAAAATAAATAGTAACATGGGACATTTTCATCTAGCTTATTTTATCTTTGTTATATGTTATAGAGAAGCTTAATAGTTATTACTCAGAAGTTTTATTTTTTTACATTGTTTATAATGTCGTTTATTAGTTTCAATATGGAATTAGTATTATCACTAACTTATCATTTCTAGTTGTGGCGTGTACTGTAAGTTATACTTACTATTTAGTTTTAGAGAGTAATAGAAATAAGGTTTAATTATAAAAAATATGGTTCATGTCTATAACTTTCAGCCGATTATAAGATATTTAGACATATAAATTTTTCTTAATTATTTATGTTTCCTAAAAACGAATCGCACCGCCTCCTCTTAATAATTCTACAATAGAATTACCTACGATTGGAATCGCTTCTGGTACGCCTGTTACAATTTTTACAGCCCAATATCCTACTTGATCCCACGGTAAAGAATAACCTGTTACACCAAAAGATACTGTTAGTGTAGCTAGTAGTACTCCTGTTACCCAAGTTAATTCACGAGGTCTTTTAAATCCGCCAGTTAAATATACACGAGAACTATGTAAGATCATCATTAATACCATCATGCTAGCAGACCATCTATGAACTGATCTGATTAACCAGCCTAGATTAACTGTTGTCATAATATATTCTACAGAAGAGAAGGCTTCACTTACTGTGGGTCTGTAATAGAAAGTCATAGCGAAACCAGATGCAACTTGAATGATAAAACAAGTTAAAGTAATACCTCCTAAACAGTAAAAAATATTTACATGTGGCGGAACATATTTACTAGTAATATCATCTGCAATAGCTTGAATTTCTAAACGTTCTTATATGCTAGTAACTTGGCACTCGCAAAATGGTCTGCATCAAAAATACAGCTAGATAGTGGAATCTAAGTATCTTAACGAATCATAAATATATATGATTTAATACATTTATGTATATTCTTGAATGTTTAAGAAAATGTATAATAAATGTGAGTATTTAAATTATATATCAAGAATAGTGTGAATTAGCAGGATCAATCAGTAATTTTCATAGATAAATATTTTATAGATAGTGTTAATTGATATATTATTTTTATAATTTTATAAACACTTGATTGATATAATATTATTTTTGTCTTGTGAGTTTAGATTATTAATATTTTTTTTTAATATTTGATACAGTATACTTTATGCTGTCAATAGCTAAATTGTTATAAATGATTTTTACTATTTTAACAATATAATAAATGATGTTTGATGAGATGTTAGAATCTTCGATTAAATATTATACTACGAATTTTCTTTCGTACCAAACCAATCATATACTTTTTTCATATTTTATTATTTTTATAAATTATAAAGGTAATGCAAATATGCTACAAAATAAGATAGGTTACCTATGCGGATGAATTTCTTTAATACTATAATAATATATAATGAATCTTCGAATAAATTTACTGGATTATTTTAACATGTATTTATAAATGCTAGTTTAATTAAAAGTAAAGTTTGATTATAACAATTTTCATCATAATTTGATGATGATATAAGAAAAGTATTATTCTAATTAATACAGATTACATGTACATGAATTTCGAGTTTTTACTGTTACTATTTTATCGATTTTTATACAATATTTTTTATCTAATATTATACTTATGCGCTATAATTATAAATCATTTTTCTTACTTAATAAAAGACTTATTTTTAAATTTTGAGTTTTGTATAATTTATTTTCTTTTATTATTCTAAATAGAGACTAATAATAAAATATAATTTTATTTTATTGTTTAGAAATTATTTATAGGTACTTGTCGTATGTTAAATCATATTTATTGTTACCCATGTTCAAAAGAATATTAAATACGATGTATCAATTTGAGTAGTAGGTCTTTTAAAATTTCAACTTTGAATAGGTTCAAGTACTAATCAGTGTATTCGTTTATAATTATGTATGAAAATAATATTGAATTATTTTTGATTTAATATTGCCAATTGAAAAAAATTAAATGATTATGTGCTGCAAAAGTTTTTTTTCTAAAAATATTTTTCGAAGTATACTTATAATTTTTTTATTTTTCAATATAATAAATTTATACGATTTAAAATGTTGTAATGAATTGTATACTAGAAAGTTATAGAGAGTATTGAAATTTCAGGTAATAATTAATAGGGTTTTTATTAATTATTGTCTGAATAATTTGTATTTTATTTCTCTTCACTACATTTTTAATATTATTTTAATATCTGTTTTACATTTTACTAGCAAGAGAAGATAGACCAATAATAAATATTTTGTATTAGAGTTATGTTGATATGTCATATTGACACTTAAATTTTATAAATATAGAGCATATTTTAAAATATAAGGTTGTAGAATAATTATATTTTCTTTAATTTTTATAAAGACTTAAGTCCCTAACCTAAAAGTTAGGGAATAATTTATAATTAGTAAGATGGAACAATAGTATTATTCTTTAGGAATAGTTGGTGGATCTCTAAAAAAGACCGCAAAAAAGATAACCATTAAAGTTCCTGTTAATAAAAAGGTATACACAAGTGTTTCCATAAATTTACTCCATTTAAAATAGTTTGATGAATTTGTTATTCTTATAAAAAGGTAAATAATTGATTGTTAGTAGCTTTGAGCAAATACAAGAGTTTGATATATTAAGTTATACTATAGATTAAAAGGATACTTTTCTTTGAGCTTTATAATATTATACATTAATAGTATAAAAAATAATTATAGTTTATGCGTTTTAATCTATAGATTACTTATATCTAATTCTATATTTTTATACAGAACCTTGTTTTTTAGTACTACGATCACCTAATTTTTGAAATGCTCCAAATTCAACTTGTTCTGTAACTTCAGCACCGATACCAGTGAATACATCTCTAAATAAAGTTCTTGATCCATGCCATAGGTGACCAAAGAAGAATAATAATGCAAAATTCGCATGTCCAAATGTATACCAGCCACGAGGACTACTACGAAATACACCATCCGATTCTAGTGTAGTTCTATCAAATTCAAATACTTCACCTAACTGTGCTTTTCTAGCATATTTTTTTACACTAGGAGCATCTGAAAAAGTTTGACCATTCAGTTTTCCTCCATAAAAAGAAACTGTTACTCCAACTTGTTCGATACTATATTTTGATTCTGCACGACGGAAAGGAATATCTGCTCTGATTACACCATCTTTATCTACTAAAATTACAGGGTTAGAGTCGATTAGAGTCGTTTTTATCTTTCTTTGATCTCTCTTTTGAAACCATAGTTTATTATTTACTATGATATGGCTTAAAAATTTCGCTTTTGAGCGATGTTAGGAGGATATTTAATTAAATCTTGTTATATTTTTATATTATGGCAATAGATTTCTAGAACTTTAAGAGTTTCATTATGAGATTTATTTTTTAATTCAACTTATTCCTCGGTTTTTGGACTATCCTACACTCTATTTCGCATTGGTTGTGTTGTATATATCAAGGATTTGTATCTAAAGAGTTTAATTCGTTCTATTTTTTTATTTTGGTTTCTTAGGCTATGTATTCTTACTTTTTAACGGATCTAGGATATAGGATATAGGGGCTATAACTCATACGTTTATTTATTAATGCCAATGGGTTTCACCTTCTTTGTGGAGGTTTCAGGTATCAATATTTAATTGATTATTCCATCATTATATCCAAGCTTTTTTGTTATGATATCTTTTTTATCTAGTCTAGGAGGTTCTTACTATATTAATATTATGATTTATGAGCACAGAGTTTAATTTTAATATATTGAATTTTGCTTACTTCATTTTTAAAAGGTATTTTGATCTTACTGAAGGCTTTTGTTCGATACATAAGACTTCATATGTATCACAATTATATGTGTTGAAGTTTTCGAGGACTAAATGAATTTTACCTGTTTTATGATTATCTGTTAGGGTATTAGGACTTGCTACGATATAATATAAAGATAGTTTGAAGATTTAAAACCAAATGTTTTAATATCTTTGAGTTTCTTCTCCTAGGATGGGTTTTAGAATAACGAATCGCACAAACGTTTCAAAAAATGTTGGCATGCGTCTTACACTTAATTCTCTCCCTTCTTTATCTTGAAAAATTGGGTGTCCTAACCATGATTCTGCAATACCATCACCTTTATTCATAGGTCCAGCACGAAATAACCCTCCTTTGGCTGGATTGTTAAGCTAGAACAAATAATTGTTTATTTATTCGTTTTTAGAACCGGACGAGAAGTCTTCACTTCATCCGGCTCCCGGTTAATAGTTCCCACTTAAAGTTTTTGAAGAATGGATTCATTACGCGATTTTAAGATAAGTGATGTTTTGTGTACTGCGTGAAATTTCTGAATAGATCTTTGTTGCCTTGATTTAGTGGCGTATACTTAATATGATCAACCTCAATAATAATAATATTACTCGGGATCAATTTTATACGACAAAGTTTACAATTTCATTTTTGTTGCCTAATTATTTTTTAGACTTTTACTGTAAAAAACTATATTTAGATAATCGAATACTCTAATAAATATGATCTCTATCTTATATTGAAACGTTTTCTTTAACTTTCACGAATCTTTTACGTGAAATTTAACTTAACTATAGGAGAGATGTATCGAAAATTATTTTATCCGTTGTTTTTTTTACCACATAGAACCTAATTATTTTGCTATTTAATAGCTTGATATGAATAGATTTTTGTAGACGGAATTTTTTTAATTTTGTTCGATTTAAACTAGATAATTTTTTTTCAATACGCATCTGTTTATTTATCCCCTAATGATATTAGTAATTTTTTGGAATTCTTGTGATCATGTTGATTATTCAAAATAGTTGTTGTCATAAATAATGATAGAAGTTAATTTGTCTCTTAGTTGATAGGAATAGGTTGATTTATTTTGTTGAATAATGGATTTTGTTTTTATGAGACGTTGTTTTGCTTTCACGCGACATATCTATTCGATCGCGATATTTTCCATTATATTTTATTAATATGGTTTGAAAGCTTAGACATTCAATTCTTTTAGTTTTTTTTATTAAGATTTAGCTTAACTTACTTTAGCTAGTTTTCAGTTCGTTTTTGAATCACTTCAATAGCATTTTTATAACCAGATATAATAAATCGTCTGCATAACGAATGAATTTTAATTTTTTACGTTTCTTTACGCGTTGTACTTTTCATTATTTTTGTGACAATAGTTTGAGTTAAGAATTTCAGATATCGTCCAAGTTTCTGCAATCTAATGTTTGTTAATATTATCTTTGTTTGAGATTGAACTTTACTTGGTGTAATTATTTTAAACTTTTCTTTTGCTTTGTAAATATTAAGTTAGCGATGATTTGGACTAGTATTTTATCAATTTATTTATAGTCTAATTCATTGTATAAATTGCTTATATATGGGATACTGCGTAAATTTCTATTAACTCATTAGTAGGTCAGCATATCTTAAATACACTTTCTAGTATTTTAGTTTTTGCTTCTTACTAATGTCTTACATCTAAATAATTATTAAGCAGTGTAACTATTTATAATCAATTTTACTAGTTTTCTCCTTGATATATTAATATTGAGACATTTAGATGGTTTCTTATTATATATATATCTATATGTCGACATATTCAGGGCTATGGCTATATAATATTCGATAGCATATTTTCTCTTCAAGTTTCTAGTCAGATACAGGAAATATTGTATTTAATTTTGTACGAGACTCTAGCCTTGAAAGTCATTATATTTAGAATAATCAAACTTACGTATTTGTAAGTTGAGAGCTTATAAAAATGATTTATAGATGCTTATTTTAAAATCTTTTATTTTAATTGCGTTCATACTTATCGAATTACCAAGGTTTAAAAGGAAAATCATTGAATTGATTTTAGGAATTTGACTTAATATATATAAACTATCGAAATTTTCTATTTCAAATTTCAACGTGTGCTTTCATTCAATGCAATTTAAAATTTGATTGCAATCAATCGAAAAACATTTAATTGCTTTAGTATTATAATGAATATTACACAATTATAAGTTGCACATTTCCAATATAATCATAAAATGCTAGCTTATCAGGAATATTAGACCAAGCTTCTGATGTAGATATACCATTTTCTACAAATGTTTCCACTCGACGTTCAATTTCTTGTTGAAAATATCCACTATCCCATTGATAACGAGTTGGGCCAAACAATTCAATAGGTGTAGTCGCAGAACCATACCACATAGTTCCAGAAGTAATAAAAGCTGCAAAGAAAACAGCAGAAATACTACTAGATAAAACTGTTTCAATATTTCCCATTCTTAGAGCTCTATATAATCTTTGAGGTGGTCTTGCTGTTAAGTGAAACACTCCTGCTAATATACCAACAATACCTGCAGCAATATGATGCGATGCAATTCCACCAGGATTAAATGGGTTAAACCCTTCTGGTCCCCAAGCTGGTGCAACAGGCTGTACTTTTCCTGTAATACCGTATGCATCTGATACCCATACACCAGGTCCAAATAACCCTGTTACATGGAATGCGCCAAATCCAAAGCATAATAGACCAGATAATAATAAATGGATTCCAAAAATTTTAGGTAAATCTAAGGCTGGTTCACCAGTTCTTGGATCACGAAATAATTCTAAATCCCAATATACCCAATGCCAAATAGCAGCTAAAAATAATAATCCTGATAAAATAATGTGAGTTAAAGCAACTCCTTCAAAACTCCAAAGACCTGGATTTGAAATACTATATTTGAGTTGATTGGATTCCAATTGATGAATATTATATAAATCTTTGTATAACTAGTATCTCATAAAAATATACGTTGTATACATTAATTATACTTTTACATTTATTCGACCCTTCTCTCAGTTAGATCCGTAGCTAATATTTTACCTCATACGGCTCTTAGGTTTATTAGTTTTTAGCGTAAACTTTTTTAACTTATGTTGGGATTGATTTGGCTTACAATCTATTATGATGAAGTTGAATATGGTCATCAATTATCAATTTTTAATTATATTCCCGACATTTTGAATTTTTGTCGTATTAATATCTTGGCTGTGAGACTCCAATATTGTTGATTTGTTGGATTGCTCTAGTATATCATATCATTGTTAACTGGAGATTTATCAATTTTAACAGCAATGTATTGGAATAATATATATTTATGTCGATAAAAAATAGATAAGATTTATTGTTATAATTTTGACTTTTATTTGTTTGTATTAACTGTATGATTTGCTTTTTTGACAAATTTATAAACTGAGTGCATCATCGAGTATGATTTAATTGGATATAGATCAGTGAGGTTATAGATGGAAGTCTTTTTTTAAGTTTATAGAGAGAATTTTTTATGATATTTTATACTTTTTTCATTATTTGATGTTTATTTTTTTAGATTGCAAGTAACTTAATATTTTATTTTGTCTTACTTCAAACCGCCATCCAATAAAATTTTAATTTTTTGTTGATTTGACCAGGTTAGTTTTTGATTTTTCTATATTAAGTTTTTTCTTTGATAATAAGTTTTGTAATTTTTTAGCTAATTTTTCTATATCTTTATTTTCTTGTTACAAGAATATTATATTATTTATATATTGAATACTTCGCTCGATAATATCAGTTTTATTGATTCTATATTGATTATTTTCTTGATTAAAATATTTAAAGGGTTCATTCCAAAGATTTGTACTTCCATATAATACAATATTACATAAAAGACGAGATACGATCCCACACTTTTAAGAGTTATTTTTATTATATTAGGATCTTTTTTGCATTTGAATACTTAGATGAATAATAGTTAATCGTGTATGATAATCTACCTTACAAATTCTTTATCAGCATTTAATTCTAAAATATGTTTATTATAAATTTTATTAGTTTTATATAAATTGTTGAAAATATTTTTTTGAATATCTTATGTAGATTTTTGTGGGCGCTTATAATGATTTCTTAGAAGTATATACTCTTCTTATTCAGGTTTAAGAATATATTGAGTTAGTCAATCTGCTATTGTAGAATTCTGAAATTTTGTTTTTTTATTCAGTTTAGGTATGTACAATTGTTTAAGTGATTTATATTTATATGAGATTTTGTAAATCCTACAATACTTTAAAATTTTACCATATTATCTACTTTTGCTATTATTTTATTCATATTAAGTTGTATTACTTGATGAATACTTAAGAAGCTAAATTTTTTTGACTTATATAATAGTCTTTGTAATTTACGAATTACATTGTAATTTTCTATTTTTTTGACTTATCTATTCGATACTCAAGGTGGAAGACATCTTTTAGGAATTTTTTCTGAGTTAATGTTTGTTATTTTTCAGCACAACGTTGTATGGATAGCTCCATAATAAATTTCCTTTTATATATAATATATTTGATAAACTAAAATATTGATAAACCAAAAACTTTTCGGTGTATTTAATCACCGTCTTACTTGTAATTAAGTTATACATTCTCACGATTAACGGAGATCTACCTGATATAAAAGGAGTACTTAATATGTTGTTTATTCGTTCGATCATTGCTTTCTGATATTTTACTAATTTGCCTATTCTATGCTTAGAATTGTATATATTTTGGAGAAAATAAATACCAATATATTAAGAATCATAATCATGATTTATGTTATACCATGGATATGATTCTTGGCTAACCTATCATATATTAGCTATAAAAGCTTAAAGAACTATCTCACGTATTTTTTGATGCTGTGACTTTCTGTATAAATTCGTGTTACCACGAAACTGGAATTTACAGCTGCATCGGGCATTATTTGGACTTTTCATACCCATGAGTGTTTGATTTTTTTGCAACGGAAATAAACTGTAACTAATTAATTCATCTGGTAGTTGAATCCTGATAAATATTTAGGTTTTATAGTGATTAATAAATATATTATGTTACTTAAGAACGAATCGCACCCCCAGTAATGCTCCAACCTCCCCAAGAATCTGTAATTCCTAAACGAGTCATAAATGGCATAACAAACATGCCTTGTCTCCACATTGGATTTAAGATTGGATCTGATGGATCAAATACAGCTAATTCATATAGTGCCATTGAGCCTGCCCATCCTGATACTAGAGCAGTATGCATTAAATGTACTGCAATTAATCGTCCTGGATCATTTAAGACAACAGTGTGTACACGATGTCGGGTAGGTAGACTGGTTACCCAGTTTTCCCCCCTCAGAACCGTACGTGCGATTTTCACCGCATACGGCTCAAGCAGAATTTCGTAAGGTGATCTTTCAAAAAACTTATATGCGTTGTTTTAATATTTTTACATTCTATCTTAGTATATGAGCCTATTTATGACACTCTGTATACAGCAGTATTAGATGATTGCTATATGTATCGTTCCACTTTGAGATTTTGGTATTAAATGATGAGTATCAATTCTGTTGCTATGCAATTCGATTTTCTATACGAGACTCAGATACGCTTGTTTAGCATCAATCTTTTTAGCAGATTTGTAGTAACATAGTATTTATTTATGTTTTTGTAGTATGTCTACTAATCTTTAAATGACGGATCGTAATAAGAATTATTTACTTTTACCATCACTTGGCCTTTTTTAATTGTAGTCCAAGCTAACTTATACATGTAAGCTCCGGTCGATTTATCTCCAAATACCCATCTATCTTTTTTATCTGGACATAATTTACCCCAATACTTTTCTCTAATCCATTGCCATGATTTATTTGGATGGGTTCTTTTAACATGTCTATATTGTCGGTTCCATATGTAGTAATCCATGGTTGAGAATACTTTAGATGATACCCTTGCGGATCTATAATAGTTTGCCCATCCTTTTATTATTGGATTTAATTTCACGATGACTTTGTTAATATTACTACCTCTAACCTCTTTCCATATAGATTTTAGGCTGTGTCGGAATTTGATAATTGATTGCTTACTAGGTTGAATCAATAGCTTTTGACGATTGTCATTTTTGTATATTCTGATATTGAATCCTAGGAAGTCAAAACCATCACTTATATGCGTAATTTTAGTTTTTTCGGGAGAAAGAGTAAGGTTTCTATTTTTTAGCCAAGAGTATAACTTATCTACTACATTTTGAGCTTCTTCTTTAGTTTGACAGGCTATTATACAGTTATTTGCATAACGAATGCACTTATATGTTGATATAAAAGTTTTATTTCTCTTAATATTTAGTGCGTGTTCTATACCGTGTAAAGTAATATTAGCTAATAAAGGACTAATTATTCCACCTTGCGTTGTCTCAAATTTAGAATCATGAAAGACATATTTATTTATATATCCTGCTTTTAACCAATGTTTTATTAACTGTAGTGCAGGGAATCTGGATATCTTCTCTATTAAGAATTTATGGGATAGATTATTAAAACATCCTTTAATATCCGCATTTACTATCCAATGTTTTTTTGTTGTAGAGTTAAATACTTTATGGATATACTTAATAGCATCGTGAGCCGAACGATTTTTGCGAAAGTCATAAATTGAACCTGCAAATACGGCTTCCCATTCTGGCTCGAGTGCATTCTTTACAATTGTTTGTAATGCTCGATCTTTGATTGTCGGAATGTCTAATGGCTTTTTAGTACTATTAGATTTTAATATATAAATACGCTTAGCGGGCATCGGTTTCCACTTATTAAGAGAATTGATACTTATTTCGTTAAGTAGTTTCATTCTTTCAGAAGGGTCCAGACATACCTTCTTATTTATCCCTGAGGTTTTTGTTCCAGCATTTAACAAGCTTACTTGCTGTACTGCTAGGTTTCTATTCGACTGGGAATATAATAATAAGTTTTGTAACTTGCGTACTTTTCGAAAGTTACCTTCTTGTTTTGCTGCGAAAATTCTGCGTTGAAGATTATTTACGATCCTATTTGATTTAGTCCAATTTATCTTGAACCAAGAATCGCATTTAGTGTCCTTTATGACGTTTATCATAATCAATAACTCCTTAAATATTTAAAATAATTGATCAGGCAGTTTTCGGAAATTCTACCAGCTCGAAGTGGGCTCTCTTTCGAGTCAAGATAACTTGTATGCGTCGGGTTATTTATTCCCCATTACTTTTTCCCTTGATGGATTTGTCAGACGCCTTTTGCTTTCTCGAGCTTCCCTCCACCCTGAGGAATTCGTTTTCCTTACGGTAACTTATCCTAAGTGATTACCTTAGAAACCTCATGGCGGTTTTTCATGTTACACTTTATAGACATTTTATTAAGATGAAGAAATAGGTCTATTTTCCGAGGGTTTGTACTTTCGTACGGACGTACACCACTGCACCATGGTTTAGCAGCTTCACTAACCCTAAATTTAACTGGCTTCCCAGCCCTAATCGACTTGACGAAAAATCAAACAACCTTTTCTTATCCTATTTTACCTTTGCCTACGCACAACGATCAGGAGATTATACGCAGCTTTCATGAAGTGCTCATGATCAGATCTTTGCAGATCTCACCACCTTCAAGTAGGTACTGGATGTACGTTCCCAGGATTCACTATTATATAGTGAATCATTCTATAAAGCGGCCTCATGTCGCACACCACGGTAATCCCATGAGTAAATTCCTCCTATCAATTTTGATGTACTGAATTGTAAGTTACAATAAGTATGACTTTCTGACTGAATTATAGAATTATCAAATAAAAAGAATGTGAAATAATATTATCAAGATAGTGTATATGCAATCAAGATTTTTTAAGTATATTGATTTATCAAAATTAAAATTTAACTATTGAATAATTTTGTGTGAAATTTTAGTTTTTTAATTATAATGGATTTAATAATTGAAAAAAATATATAAGTTTATTTATCGATTGATTATTCATAGATTATTTATACTAAATTTATATCATTTATATTCCACTTGGTTATTCGCTTAATAGGTTCAATGATATTATATTATTTTATTATATATTGTTGATTATGTAAAGAGTAAAAAAAGATTTATATTATCTGATTATATTTTTATATTAAATGTCTTAGACTATAATTATTAGATGTATACCATGTTGAAGTAGTATCATATTTGTAGTAATATTAATATTGATAGTTTTTTTAAAAATTAGTATTCTTTTTCATAATAAGTATAAGTTAGCCATATCATGCAAATATCTAGAAATTTTTAAGATTGTGACAATTGCAATCCAAGAATTAGAATATGCTTGCTTTTTAATTTGATGTTTTATTTGAATTTTTAGTATAGCTTAAGCCACGAACAGATACGTTCGTGGCTTAAGCTATACTAAATTAACATCAACTTGCAATATATTAATTTAAATGAGTTACGATTTATATGAAATTTTAGATTTTATTAATTGAAATCATGCAAATCTTATATTTAGCTTAAACCAGAGCAAATATAATCAAAATATAACCCCATTTCTTTACCAGCATCTACACCTACTAAGCTACTAGTTACTTCTTTCATTGCTTGGATAGCTTGAATAGTTGCTCCAATAGGTACCCCTAAAGAATTGTAAGTTTCTTTTAATCCGTTTAAAACTCTTTCATCTAAGATTGAAGGATCGCCTGATAGCATTCCATAAGTAGCATAACGTAGATAATAATCTAAATCTCTAATGCATGCGGCATATCTTCTTGTAGTATACATATTGCCGCCAGGACGAGTAATATCAGAATACAATAATGATTTTGCAACGGCTTCTTTGATAATTGTTGCTGCATTTGCCGCAATTGTTGCTGCAGCTCTAACTCTTAGTTCTCCAGTTTTAAAATAGCCTCTTAGTTTTTCTAATGAGTTATCATCTAAATATTTGCCTTGAACATCTACTGCATTAATTACAGATGTAATAGCGTCTTGCATAAACTTTTAAATCCTTTTAATTCTAAAAAAATAGTCACAATAATAAGTTAAAAAATATTAAATCAATTCTTATTGCATTGCACCTAAAGTGTAATCAAAATAAAAACCTGCTTCTGCAGCATCTTCACCTGATAATAGTGAGCAAGCAACAGATTTCATACTTCTTATACCTTCTGCAACACCAGAAATAGGAGTACCTAAAGAATTATACATTTCTTTTACACCTACTAATCCTATTTCTTCGATAGGTGGGTAGAGTCGAACTATTCTATTTCGCATATATTATGTCCATGCTTTTTATATACAGTATTTTAAATATTCAGTATATAAGCGGTTACACTTTTAACTTATAAGAATAGACTCTCAGTCAGATCCGTACGGGAGACTTTCACTACATACGGCTCCTAGATTAATTAGGCGCTTTCCCCTTGCGTCGTTTCGTCCAATGAATAGGTTGATGTTGATTACAATGTCGATTATTTTTATGATTTCCATTTATTATGCCGGAGTCTAATCAGGTCATCAACTGTAAATGTTAGATGAAAAGCATAATATTGAAACTTTTGTTGTGTTAGTATTTTGGCTCTTAATCCATAATATTATTTATACTTTATTTTACTCCATCCAATAAATCGAATCTTGATCAAATGGCGATTTTTTAATTTTAATAAATGTATGTTTGAATAATGCATATCTATATTATATTGAAGATTTCATGAATTTTATTGATTCTTGCAAATTTTGCTTTTGATTTATCTTTTCTTTTTGTTTTTTATTTGTTTTCTTAACAAACTGATAGACGCATTCATTAATAGACTATAAATTAACTTTAGATAGATTACAATATGGATGGTAGTTTCTCCAGCTTTTATAGATCACTTTGACCTTACTTAATCTTACTTCTATTTTCCATCTTGAGTCTTTTATTGTAGTTTGAATATTATAGATCATTTGTTTTCGATTCTTTTTAGATAGCCAATAGATTAAAGCGTGATTTGCTTTTAGTTGAAATCTATATCCCCCAAAGTTGACACTGTTTGTGGAATGTACGAGTAGCAGCTATGTTTTTGCTTATTTAACTTGGAATCCTTTTTTTAATAGGAATTGATCTACTTTATCTTGTAATTCCGATTAATCTTCATCTTTAGTAAAATCATATCATCTGCGTAATAGATTCCTTTCTGCATGATCTGATTTTTATATTTTTGTGTATCGAAATTCTATTCCTGCGTTTATTTCAGGTTTTGATTGGTTAATTTTAAATATTTTTAATACTATGTAAAGCTATGAAAGTAATATTGCCTAACAGAGTAGATATAATTCCACTAGAAGTATAAGCTTCATAGACCGGTTTTAGTGGATATTTGAGAATACATTGGATGATTCGATCTTTTATAGTTGGAATACTTAAAGGGCGTTTTTCTCGGTTTGCTTTTAAATGTAAACTTTTTTTAAAAGTTTGTTGTTTTTAATCTTTAAGGTTTTTAATTTCTCAAATATTTTTAACATCTTTTTTTTATTGAGTTGAGTTACTTGTCGGATATCCAAAATTTGGCGGATTGGGATTTTAATAAAAGTTCTTGTAATCTATTTACTAATCTATAATTGCTTATTTAGCGGGCGTTATATATTCTATGTTTAAGAAGGAAGAAATCTTTTTGAAATTTTTTCGAAGGTAAAGATTTCTAGTCGTCAACATATTGTTTTAATGATAGTTACATAAGATTTTATTTTCTTAATAAAATATACTCTATAAACTAAGTTTCTAGATATAATATCTAAAAATAATTTGGTGAAGTTACTCACCTTCCTACCCGTATATATTGATAAAGTCTGAGATTAACTAAGAGCTAACTTTCCACGAGAAATACACACGTTTTTATTTGTTCCAATTATTTCTGATACTTGCTGAGACTGTTACCACTTTGCCTATTCTCTTACTCAGGGCTGTACATTTCATGTAAAATCGATATACTAGTAATATGAGAATCATATTTATAGGTTTAGTGTGTTAGACCATAAATATCAGGATTAGACATTTTTTGAGCTAACTTAGCTTAAGTTAGTCATAGAAGCTTCCCAGGCACTACTTGGGAATTTCTAACTTATCTATTTGGCGATGTGACTTTCCAGCTTCAGAATAAATTTTTGTTACCACGAAACTGTAATCGATATCTTCTGTAGGCACAATCGGCACTTTTCGCATCTCGAGGATGGTTAGATTTACACAAACGAAAATAATCAGTTACTCTACAGCTAGTTCAAGTCTGCAAATCTTTAGGTTATTTAAGTATAAGATTTTCCTTAAACTAAGGAGTCGTTTATACCATTATGTTCCCTAAAAACGAACCGCACTTACATCTCCTGCAACAATACCATAAGTTACTAGACGTAAGTAGTAGTCTAGATCTCTAAGACAAGTTGCAGTCATTTCTTCACCGTATGCATTTCCGCCTGGAGAAACTACATCAGGTCTTTTTTGAAATAATTGTTGTCCACCTTGTTTTACGATTCGTTCACGGTTATCTGTTAAAATTTGCGCGATACGTAAACGACGCTGACCTGATAAAACGAAATTTTTAATTCTGTCCAATTCTCCAGGACTTAAATATCTTGCTTCAGCATCTGCGTTAACAATTGATTTTGTAACAATACTCATTTAAATGGAACTCCTTTGAAAACTTTTAATTGAATAAGGCTCAAACAGTGTGATTTTTTTATAAAACGTAAGTATTGAGATATATACTATAATATAATTAATTTGATATATTTTTGCTGGTATTATTAACATTCTAATTAATTTAATTTATACAAATATAATTATAATTATTAATAATCATAACTATATTATATAATATTTTATTATATTGTCAAGTTATTATATTTATCTGTATATTATTAGATGTTCAGATCATTATATTATATACTACATGCTTTTTAATTAATTTAGTAATCATTTATATTCCATACAACGTCTATATTCTGTTTATTGTGCTCAATGGTTGAGTAATAACAGTGAAGTATGTTTAAATACTTGGTAATTCGACATGTGTTAAAGCCCATAAGATTCTTTTTGCCCAAATATTTATAAATAGTATTTGTTTGTTTACATTTGACTTAATAGATGTGAGTATATTGTGATTTTTAAAGTGACATTCATCTTGAATATATTGATAAGTATCACTACTAGTAAAAATTTGAAAAGAGGCTTGTTTATCTCCCTCTAAATCACATAAAAAATCTTCTAAATTGTACACAGTAATCATATACTTATTTTGTACACGATTGTGTTTAAATTGTGTATTAAGATGTTCGACAGTTTTATCTAATACTTCTTTAGAAGTAGAAACATATTTTTGGGCTTCTGAGGACTTGTTAACTATATGGTTATAGATATATATAGGCTGACCTTGAAAGTAGTTATTACCGTAAATTTGATTTTTATGAAATTGAATATTTTTTTGATATTTATACACTTTCAATAATTTACTAAGCTCTTGAAAATCTGGAATAAATCGAAATTGTATATGAGGAGGAGATGTTCTATTGAGTGTATAAGCTAAATTAAGGTTGATAGGATAGATTGATAATTGTAGTTCTTTAGATGAATGTGGATATTTATACATTATCGTGTTTCGAAATTCCATTGCATCCTGTGGATTTATAAAAAACAATCCTAAAGAATATGGCTCTTTATCTTTTGTCCAAATAAAATAATCTATATATAAATTATATAGAGATTCAAAAATATTTTTTGATTCTCTATACTTCGTAACTCCTATTGAAATTTCTTCAAAACCATTTCTGACTACAAATATAGGGAAATTATCAAGTTGAGAAGAGAATGTTGTTTGTTGTTTTATCGAGAAATTCGGGCTTCTGCTAGATTTAAATAGATTTGGCCAATGGTTTGGGCGTGGAAAGTTCAAACCTTTCTTCCAAGTATAAGAAATACCTTGTGTTTTAATAGTGGATAAATTATATTGTTTGTCGAAAGATGGAGCAGAAATTTCTATTCTGCCTAAACGTAATGCTTTTTTTAATTGAGATTTTTGTTCATAAAATTTATATAGATTTTGTAAATTATAAGGGTCTGAAACTTGTTTGATAATAATTTTTTGTTCAAACCATAAAAATAAAATATCTTGAAACAAGTTTCCAGTTCCAGGTTCAAACAATTCTGGATATACTTTTTTAAAAAAAATATGATTATACAAATGAGTATATTGAAATAATGGCATTACATTAAATTGATATTAAAGCTAGTATGTAAAAGTGGTATATGAATTTCTTCTAGTTTAAAATTAAAGCATTGAAAAGATATATCTAATTATGGCAGTATATAGAGAATAGAGACAAAAGTTTTAATAATTTAATTATTATTCTCATACATAAATACTTACGCGAGACTTTAGTAATTAATATGCATTACTCAATAATAATTTCAGTTGGCTAACTTATCCAATATTATATAAAAAAGATATATGCAGTTAGATATTGTTTATTAAAATTACATAATAAAATAAATTTATAATTAAGTATTCTATTATGAAACAATTTAATTTAATCTTTTTTTATAATTTAAATTTACTAATAATAGATGTGACTCCCGACTCTTTTGAGTCGGGAATTAAAGATGCTACGTCACCGTTAAAAACAAAGCCTTACTAAAATCACACGCTATTATTATTTTTTATAAATGAAATGTGTATTTCTTAAACTAAGTGTATAATTTGTATATTTAGCTTCTTTAATTAGTTACTAGAATCTATTAAATTTTTGATTGCTTAAATTATCTGCTATTTAAATTAATTAATATTTATAAAATTTGATAATAAAATCTACTATTCTGGTTATATATTTGTTTATTATAGTATTTTTATAAATTTTCATTAGTTATTGGAATCAACTTATATAAGTTTAATTATAAGATGATTCAAAATTAAATTATATAGAGTCTATTCAGTGAATTTTTGGAACGTATTAGTATTATAACGATATTCACTAAAACACTTAACTTAATTTTTATAAATGCTTAATATACTTCTTATAATACCTATATTATTATAACATTATTTTAATTTAGGGTCTCTTTTTTAAAGTTAATATTTTTGAATAGATATATGTATTTTGATTTATGTAAAATTAAATTCGTATGAATAAAATATAAATTTCCACATTAAGAAATAAAACAAGGATACACACTTTTTTATTTATGTATTGATAAAAAAAATAATATGAAAAAAATTTATTATATGGTACATTTTTATGTAATTAGAGTATATAAATGATATTACGTGTAATCCATATAAATTAAAGAATTATATTGAAATGAAGTAAAAAATTCTAATTATTATAATCCATAATTATACTCTATCCTTATAGCCTTAAATAATAAATTTTTTTTCTAAGGTTGTTATATTTATGAATAGATGTAGATATCGTTCGCTCAAATATTTTTAGGCGCAAATGCTATATATAGAAATTTGATTAGTAGAAATCTAAAATATAGAATCGTTATTTATCATACACTTGAGTAGTTGTAAAATTCGATATAGTGATGTTAAACGTTGTAATTTACTTACTTATAAAACCTCATATAATCATAGACTGAATTATAGTGTTTGTTTATGAGTTTGATTGTTATTTATTTTACAATTTTATTATTGTATCTTTTTTCATCTTGATGATTTTATAATCGATATCTCTTTATATAGGTATATGTTACTTTTGAGTCAAAATTAGTAACTGAAATTATGCTAGATAGTAATATTATAACTGATATTACATTGAATAAAAATACTTTTATTTATTTATATTTCATAATATGCAAAAATTAAGTATGATATAATGTATTCATGCATATAAATTTAATTGTTTATTACTTTATTTTTTTAGAAACAATATATTAGAAAAAACATCTTAATTAAGAATTTTTGTATATATATTAATTATCTCAATGTATTTACTATTCTAGTAACTTAAGCACTATCTATGAACATTAAAAAATTGTTATTACTTTTTCATATATAATAATAAATCTTACTTAACTAATTATCGTATATAGAATATAGATTGATCAATATGTTTGATCTTATTAATCAAATTAATCAAGAAGTACTGATTTTTTCGAAGTATCTTTTTTGATTGTGCATTTTTAAAAGAAAATATGAAAAATTAAATTTTTTTAATAAAAAGTACCTGCTTTACCACTTAAGATGGATTTTGCCAAAGATAAAGCTTTACGAGACTCTGGAACAGCTTTACGTTTCCATTGGGATTTTCTTGAATTTGTTTTAGATTTAGACAAGCGTTTCTTAGGAACAGCCATAAATTATAAAATTGATAATATATTAAATTTGAAAACTGACGTTTATGATGTTAATTTTCTTAATTGTTGAATGGCAACACGACCTATATTATATAAAGCCCAAGATCCAGCTACTAAAACAGGTAATAATACAACTAAAATTCTAGCGTCCATTATGTTTTAATCCTCTTTCTTATATTATAAAATTCTAAATTCCGCTAATATATGACTTTTGTTTATAGATCTATTGATTTATGATTAAAATATGAATAAGAATGCTCCATATGCATAATGAGACTTGTATTCTTATATTTATATATTTTAATATACAGATACTTCACAACTTTCGATTTGGGTACAAATTAGAATTTGGATTTCAGATTCTATTTTATCTGTGTATTGAATATAGTATTGTATTATACTTAAAAGAATTATACGAATAGAACAAGTGAAATATTTTTAAAGCTATAAGGTTTATTTTTGTATGTTAACTATATCTTCTTTAATTTTATTGTATAAATATGTGCATTTGATATGATTTATAAATTTTACCTTAAAAATAAATATGATATCGAGAACTTTATTTCGAATCGAATTTAGTATTCATTCCTTGTTGTTATTAAATTATAGTTGACTATAAATGTGATTGTTACTTGTTAATGCATATCTATATAAATAGATTATATATTGTAGAAGATTTATTTGCAGATCGAAGTGATGGAAAAAAAAAGAGTATCTTTTTAGCTGTAACGATAACTTGATTTAAATCTAGGTTGAAAAGCTATAGATTTTTTATATATTGCTCAAGAATATATTTTATTCTTCTCGTATAATATAATTTGTGAATTTATAGGATATTGCAAACTAAAGATTATTATCTAATATAGTTTCGAGATTTATAAAGTTTTTTACAAAGCTATCGATATATTAGATTATAGATGGATATTCATTATTTATCAAGAATCTTAAAATTCTTTTTTTTATGATTACTATCGATTATAATTAATCTCAATAGTATCATAAATTCTAAAGTCCAAAATCCCTATATTTGAATTTTTATTCCGATATTATATTTATCTATAGTATTGATGACCAGTAAAGATATTCTAAATTGAATTTATTTTTATTTTCATAGTTCACTGTGTTGCTAAGGAGTTATTTCAATACTATAAATAATGATAATAATTTGAAGAGATATTGTGTGACATTTATCGATTCTTATTATTTATTTAAACTAATACTATTATTATTGTACTTACTTGTACCAATGATTATATTAATTATGATATATAAATATGAGTTTTAAGATAGAATGGATTTTTATTATCAGTGTATCTAATAATAATAAATGTGTAGGACACTTGTTAAGTGATTTTATCATATCTTATTTTATATTGTGTAGGAATTTGGGATCTATTTTTTTGTATTGTATTTTCTTTACTGTATTATAAATTATGTTATTTTAAAACTTGTAATCTTTAGTTCTTACGGGAATACTTTGTATCACTTTTATGCAGGATCTAGATTCATGAGAGCTGTGAAGTTTTATTAATTATTAACGTTACTAAAATTTAACTGGCAGGTAATTACATTCTAAACATGCTTACTTTAATTATAACATAAGGCTTTAGAATTCATCTCACACTTCAGAACGAACTGCATAATATACACATATATGAATCTCAACTATTAATATTTAACGACCATTTTTTTCTGGCTAAATACTCTTATAAGAGTTAATATGTTGAAAGTTGTGACAATTATATTTTATGCTTGGTAGTTTTCGTGCTATAGATTCTTAAGTAGTGATTAAAATTTTTTGATTCTAGGGTAAGAATAGAAGAAATATTAATAATTAGATTTAGATACATCTCTTTTAATATTATAAAATAGCTTTAAGAGAAATATATTAAATTAGGTTAATCTTGGCTTGTTTACATTATTATATTATTTAAGGTTGTATAAAGTTCGATTGTAGAATTTATAAAGTGTCTTATGACTCGTAAGACTGATACAATATATAAAGTGTTTATAGATTTGGATACAATAGAATTAAGACTAGAGATAATAGGTTTATTTTTATCAAAATATAACACTTTATTTTAATATTTAAATCCACATAATGCATTATCTTTTTTTGAAATAGCATAAAGTTAATATAAGTGAATCTTAACTGATTTGCATTTAAATATGATAGTGAATTATCTGGATACCATACTAGTATACTAAATTTGTTTTATCTCAAAAAAAGTTTTTTGGTTATCGAATATATTAGGTTGTTTTTAAACAATATTCAAATTATTTGTAAAATTGAAAATGTTAAAATTTATATATATGAATAATTGAATATGGAAAAATTTTTTATAAATCTACATAAATTATTTTAGTGTATTAATGATATATTATTTAGTGTGTGTCTTGCATTTTTTTAAATAAGATTATTTTTTAACCTAACATTTTATCGTATTAAAAATAACATATATACAATATTTCACGAAAAAAATCTTTTAATATTTATTAGGATCAATATGATATTTAGATTTAATACGTTTTGATTTTTAACTACTCAAATCTTTTTATATTATACTAAAATTTTGAAGTATTGTCAAATATTTGCCCGAGTCATTTTATACATTGAACAATATAAAAATTAATATTAGCCATTTTAGTTTTAAATGATGTTAATCAATATATAGATTTTTTTGAAATTGATTATCTTACGAAGAGATTGCATAAAAGATTAGATTAGGTTATAGTATTATGTTTACTTTTAATGATTAGTATCTTAAATGAATATGACCGTTGTGATTTAATACGTAAATGAATTCATTAGGTTAAAGGTGTTAATTTTGAAGTTTATCTTCATATTAGTTAGAGAATTTTTGTTATTGGTAGTAAATTATATTACTACCAATAACAGATCTATAGGGATTCTCTGATTAAATTAAATTGCTTTACTATTATATATAGATAGAACTTTATTCAAGATTTTAAAGTACAATTTGATAGAATTATAATTGTATATTTTTTAAATATCTATATAACCTTTTGTACTAATTTTGCAAAGGTATTTGTATCTATAGTTGCAATTTGTGCTAAAATTTTTCGATTGATTGCAATTTGTTGCTTTTTTAGTATTTTTAGTAGAGATTTTTTATTGATGAATATCCATAATTTATATAGAGGTTATGTAGAAATTTATAGAATGATGTAGATTTATTAAATTAGTAAAGTAGGCTGTTAGTATTTGATAAGATAGTAACAAACATGATATCAGTTGCTATAAATTATAATCAAGATAAATTACAATCGTATCAAATTTAGGAGTCTCTATATCTTAACCATATATGAATATTTAAGTGCATATGGCTACAAAAGTTGAATGGAATAATTTTATTGTTTATTTTATAACAATTTATTTAATGGTTATACTTAGGCGATACTTAACAGATTGAGCTTTTAAAATACTCTTGATATAAAAAACGCTTTTGAACGATATTTATTACGATAGATAGATTGCATTATATTCTGATATTTATATAATAGCTTATAATTTAGATTCATTAAAGTTGAGTAAATTTTTTATATATTTTATTTTCTATAATATTTCTATTGACTATCATTACTTTTAAACAAATAGAGTATATATTGTTACTAATACTCTGAATTATTTCACTTTTTTCTATACTTTTGCCCTAATATAGCCATTTTAGAGCAAAATTAAATATTTTATGTTCAAATTGTACATAGAAAACTATGAGGATTGATGATTATATCACAAGTTTTAAAAATACTATTTCTCAATAATTAGAGAGTTAATAGGAATTTGAAGTTATCTTTTATATTTTATCAGCTATTTTAATTGAAAAAAATATATATCATTTTATGATACTTCTATTGTAGAATAAATAAGTCCAATTACTACATTACGGATATTTATAAGTTATATTTTAATATCAAGTATACTTAATTAATTAGTATAGATAGCATTACTGATTAATTTTATGAATTTCAGATTTAGTTCATTGTATAGAGCGATATATAATAACCATATTTTATGTAATTATGACTAGTACTATGGTTATTCATTATATACTTGCCATCTTTAAATAAATGTGAATCAATATTCTTATATAATTAATATAGATTCATGGAAAAATAAGTTTTTTTTAATAAGCATTTATCTCTATTTGTTTGATCTATTTGAATATCCTATAAGGTATTATCAATTTACAATTACTTAAATTTTTATTATAAATATAAGTATAAGATCGCTCATTGATTTTATGGCGTAATAATTTATAGTGCATATCCGAAGTTATTGGAATATAGTCTATTTCTGAAAATATGTGTGATACTATCATGCTGCCTCACATTGGTATTTAAGTAAAATATATTTATTTTTATTTTATATTTTTTATAAATAAAGATCATACGATTCTCTCTAGTTTTAAGCTATACAAAAAACTTTGGTATTATATAGCGCATTTATTCACGTAAATGCTATTAAAATCTTAAAAGAGCTGATTAATGTTATTTACGATTTATTAATATGTTGTGATATGTCTTGTCAATAATATATATGAAACTATATACTATTGAACTAATACTTAGGGTTATTTATTTTTTAAATTTTTTTAGTAAATGTACAATAAATATTTTTAAGAAAGTATCATTTATTTATATAACTACTATAAATTATATGTACCAATTATTAACAGATTATTAAGTTATTACTGTTTACAAGGTAAACAATATATAAGTAGATTCTAGCTGTATACAACATATAAACAAGAAAAGTTTTTTATACTTTATTAAAGAATGATTTAACGACTATTAATTGCATCATAAAATATTGACAATTTATAGTATTGATCTTTAGGAATCATAGATTCTAAATAATGCATGATATAATATAATGTTATCAAATTCTTCCTGTTTATAATAGCTGTATCTTTTATTATATATCAATTTATTATTTATTGAAATTTAGGAATAATTATCAGTTTTCTACTTCGATTTGATTTTAATTATAATTTCATATTATATTAGTTTTGTATTAGAGGTCTGTTTTTATTATTAAAATTGAATATTTTTTTGATGCTAGTGGTTAACGTCTACTCAATATCAAGTTATAAGTGATTTAATTACATTGAATATATATAAAATAATATAAAATAAAAAAGTTTTTATCTAAGTTATTCTGTAGATATATAAGGTCTAAACTATAGCTAGTTGGCATTCTCTATTCGTTATTGATTACAAATCTCACAATTAATAACTTAATAAATCAATGATTATATCAAAGAATCATTCTTTTTTGGTATCCATAGATAAATAATATCATGTTATATGGCTACTGATTTTCAGCATTCCATTCTTTGTAAGAAATCAGATATTTACTTGATAGTACAATATGCAATTAGTATACGATACGTATCTTTATCATCTTTTCTTTTGTATTATTTAATTTTAATTGATTATCAAAACAATACTTAATGGGGGAGATTTTAATATATAAAAACAAAAGTACTTATAAATTTTCGAGGTTTTATTTGTAACCTATTTCTCCGTATCATTGGTATATATATAAATGATTGGAAATAAGAGTATAAAAATATTATGTTTTATTATTCAACTGTACTTTGGCAGACATTAATATGAATAATAATAAGCAATTCGATAGCTAGTGAATATTTGTGTCATACTAGTTATTATATCAAATGATAGATATTAATAAGATGTAAAAATTATAACTTATATATTAATTGTAATTTTTTGTTTTTTGAATAAAGTACAAAGTCTCATATAAATGAATATAATACTGTTTGATAGATATAATAAAATCAATTAGATTGGTAAGCTTTGAATAAACTTCATAGATTGCCTTAAAATCTACACAATTCTCACATTTGCTATAATTTAGCCCATATTTACGAGTTTCAGAATTTATTTTAATATAAGTAGTCTTTCTTTTAAATTATACCACTTTGAATATAAATCTATATGTATTATGTATTGAGTATATAGATCTTTACATAGTTATGAATTGATTTTAAAAGATAGTTCGATTTGATCATCGAATCAGCCCGGATTGGTATTTCTTGTGTAAAAAATTTATAATTACATGTTAGATTAGTATTATTTATAGGGATTTAATATTGGCTATATCTGTTATATTCCTAAGTTAGATTCGAATCTAACAAGGATTTTCAGCTTTTTCGATCATTTTTATAGCTAGTACAATCTATATTCTGACTCAAAACTGATTTAATAATAGTATTTTATTCCATATTATATTAGCATATTTGATTATATAAGTTTAAGGTTATTTATAATTTATAAGTTATTTAGTGATAGTATTCATAATATTGAAAATTATCATTAATTAATCTTAAATTATAGATGTATTTCAAATTTATAGATTTTGTTTAATAGAAGTGTATGGAAAAAGTTTGTACGATATATTTCGGATATTATATATAAAATATAACTATTTTATGAGATTATTATTTGTGATTTTTATATTTTTGGGGTATAACAGAGATAAGTTTTTTGCATTAATAGTGCATGCTTTTCTTAAATAACTACTTTTGAATAATTGTTTCATGAAATTAATTATATTGTTAAAATTGAAATTTTAATAAATTTTTATTTGTTTTGCAATTTTTCAATTAATTTTATGTAGACAATTTTTTATATTGCATGAGAAATATCAGTAGATATATGCTCTTTATATAGAACATATTTTTATTAATCAATAACTGATGAATAAATATTTTTAATTATAAGATAATACTATTACTAATTTTATTATATCACAAAACTACTTAATTATTTAAACTAAATTGTATTATTTATTAAGGTTGGTTTATATACGTTTATTTTTTTGTAATTTGGAGTATGTAGATAATATGTAAAATTTTATAGTATTCTATCTGGCATACTATGATTTACGAAAGTCTAGTTACTAATCTGAATCTTTAAAAACAATACTATCTAAAAATGTGCCATTCATGTTTTTATGCGTTATTTATTTGTTTCGAGAATTGAGTTTAATTATATTCACAATATAAATTCATTCTGTTTAAAAAACTATAATTAAATATTAACTTTATATAGCTTTGAGTATATCGTCGTTAGTAGGTGATATTATTTTAAGTATATAAATATAAAATTTTTAAAAATTGAATTGACTTCTTTTTTGTATCATAAAATCTTATATCTATAATGCATTGATTAGAAACTGTTGCAAATGTAATAATATTAATATTGAATTTAATATCATAAAAAGTAGTCTTTTCAAGAAGTGAAATATACAACTTGACTCATCAATACATAAAATTCGAATTGTGTACATTTCTTTTGCTGCAAGATTCGCTTGAATTAATAACATAAAAATAATCAAATAATAATTGTTTCGATTCTTTAAAATATTTGATTTCAATTGATAATTCGTTGATACATTATTGAAATATGCGTGAAATAAAATAAAAAGACTTATATTGAGTTATATAAATTTATTTAATAGGTATATTAATTTTATAATTAAAACTTTCAATCATTAATATCAGAGTAATTTGATTCCGATACTTTTTTATAAATCATAATAATAGTTTGATATTAAACTAAACTGATTTAATATAATATAGCATATCAAAGAAATGTCATAATTTGGACTAGATTCCACTCTACTGATAATTTGTTAGAAAGGTAATTAAGATAAGGTTAACTTAATTTTATTTTTTTACAACCGTGTAAATAAATATTGATGTGATATACTATATATCAGTGAAATAGACTTCATCAAATTCATAACGCATCTCACATTAATTCGTGATTTTAAATTATAAATAACATTTTTATATCTTAAAATACTTTTTTTGTGGTAAAAATATATTGGGGATTTCATCTAAATAATATCTTTTTTATACTAAGAATATGTTCTATTAAATATTGATTTTTTTATATAAGTTGTAAACAAGTAACAGCTACTTTTATTAACTCTAGTTTAGAAATAATCTAATTAAATAGATATTACATAAAAAGAGATAACAATAAATTGAATAATAAGCCTGTGCTTATGAATAAATAAAATCAAAAAATAAGCATATATTTTTAGAAGATTTGATTATATAATCATATATATATTTTTTTATAATTAAATAATGTATACATTAAGCTTCGTAGTAAATAATTTTCTTAAGTATATATGAAAAATGAAAATAGATAAAGAAATAGTTACAAATTAAACTTAAAAGTCGTTTACATATGACTTTAAACAATAAGTGATCTATTTGATTATAAGTTTTTTATTCTATTTAATATAATAGATTGTAGAATATACTATTGAGTCGTTAAAATAGTTAAATAAATTTACTCTTAATAGAGTATATAATATAATAACACTCTTTTAAATTGTATATAAAATCTTTATTTTATACGATTGTAAATCTGATCAAATATTCACAATTAATAAATTTATCGATATAAACCCATCACAATTGTTTAGATTTTTATATTATAAATCTTATATTTATTAAAAAAAATAGTCATATAATATTTAATTAAATGAAATTATTCTCGCATGTAATTGATTGATATTATTTATAAAATTAATCAATAGTAATTAAGTTATTGATTAATATTGATTTAATAGATCTATAATCAGATCCAATGATATTTACTGTTATGATAAAATTCCATGATTTTATTGTTTTGAATGAAATAATTCTTTGTTGTATTATAATAAGACAATTTAATTTAAATTATTAAAGTATATATATATATGTAAGATTATACTGATTAAATGAATTATAATGCATCGAGTATAAATTGATAGCATAATTCAAATAAAATTATTAAAGTAAATATTCTGAATAAAAATTATGATTTATATATTTTTAAGGTCATGATATTTTGTTTTTCTTAACAAAATATAAATATGCGTGTATATATTGGACGATTAATATAGCTAAATAATTATTATACAATTAATTACATAATGAAAAATCTGATTATCATTTTATTTAATTTCTGAAGAATAGTACATATTGATTAATACAAAAACGGATCGCACATATTTTTTATATTAAAATATATAATTGATAAAATTATTTTTTTTGCACAAATCTAACATTTTAGAACATAGATAACATATTAGCGCATAACACTAAATTATCTTTCATAAAGAACTTTAATATGATTGAAGTAAATCATTAAGCTTATATTTTTAATATATTGAATGGATAATAATAAATTATTAATTGTTATTGCTTTCTAGTATTTAAAATTTTATTTTTATACAATACTTTATTGTAATATAGATATAGATATAGTATTATTATGAGTAAATTAGAAATCAGATCTAGAGATTCTAGTTATTGAGATCTACTATCAACTGAAGAGGGTATAAGGAATAAGGCTTATTATCATTTATATTTTATCATAGATTATATGCAGATATTAAAATATTAATAAATATTATTATATTATTATCTGACTTATCTTTATTTATTACGCTTTTTAGACTTGTTTTAAAGTAGAATTGTTATGAATTATTTCAAATAAAATGTATAACAATGAATTTATTAAGATGTTTATGTAATTTATAAAATTCAGGAACTGGATTTGATAGGTTTGTATTTATAATAGCAACAAGAATATTCATTTAATTTTAACGTTATAGTGAATAACTTAAATATCAAAAACAGCTATCAATTCCATATTAATAAAATTTGGTTCATCATATTGCCATAGCATAAACAATATGCAAGAAGAATCATGATGCGAATTTTATTATATGTTTATATACTAAATTGTATTTATTCTATAGGCATTATAATCATCATTTTCTTAAATAGCTGTATCGGTATTATACATTTTTAATACATACAGTTGAATAGTAATTAAATTATTAGTTTTTTTTGATTGCAAGGTATCAATAATTATATGATTATATAAAATCAAATATCTGTAGTAGTTTATATAATTTCACTAGTAAAATTATAATTTTAATTAAATATTTTTAATATACTATATTATACCTAGTATATGTATATATAAGATAATAATTTATATCAGCCTTAAATTTTGTTGCATACGATATTGATATCGCAGGTAGCATCGAAATACATTTCATGATTACTAAATATGTGTTAGATTCAGTGAATTGAATTTATGCAAATAGATAATCTAATTAAACATATTATCTTGATACACAAGATTTAATAGAATATTCTTATTTTTAAGAATACTATTTTAAGAAATATTAGTTTTCAGATATAAAAAATTATATAAATATTATTTTAGTTATATGTTTTGCAAATAATAATTATCTTTTTAACGTTATTATCTGGATTATTTGATAGTATTTCTATGTCATTGTACATATTTATTTGTTATATTTTATTAAAAAGTATTATTCTAGAGCTTTACATCTTGTATTATTAATTTATCATTCTACATATAAATATTAAATATTCATGATTTTTTTCAATTGAGTTGCATGAAATACTCTATTCATATTGTAGGAATAGACACGTATTATATGGTGTGAATATTTAATGGTTAGTCATATAAATAAAAAATATAATATTGTAAAAAAAATAAAATCAATCAATATATATGAGAGGAGACTTTTTATTGAATTTTATTCTATCGATTTAATCATTTTTAAGAGATAAGGGAATTAAATAGATTAGATAAAACAACTATAGGGAAAATTGAAAAATTATTTGAAGCATAATTCTATTGCATAGTTATGAAATAAAATAAATCGTATTTATTTTATTATTATTCTAGTCCGATCTGTACATAAAATTACGTGTCACACTTTACAAGATAGCATATTTATGTTTTCGCAAAATAAAGCATTAAGAGTTCAATTATTAAAATTTTAAACGTCAATTATTGGAAAAAATTTTTATTATTATATATAAAAAAGAATTAATTTCAAATAAAGTATATTACTTAAATATTTAATGATATTCTATACATTATCTCAAGAGATTTTTGATAATTTAATATATATTATTAGATAAAATAGCAAGAGTATTTTAGATTAAAGTTATTCTATTAGATATTAATATTCATATAGATTATATATATGCATGATTTTTGTCATATTGTTTTGTTCTTAGGCTATAAAAAATAAACACTTGTTGAATAATTATGTCACGAATCATACTCTTACAATCCATAAACGTCTAAATGTTCTTTTTTTCTGCTTTCTTCCAATATATGCATACCTAAAAGATTTGACAATTTGCTGCTTAGCCACTCTAAATAAGGTGGAATGAGTTCCTCTAAATCCTTTGGCTAATTTTAAAATTTTTTTTCTGCGTTTTCTTGCGACATTACCTCGTTTTACTCGTGTCATAAAATGTAATTAACTATTTATTTAAATATTAGTATAAAATAAGATACAGGTAGAGTTTTGTTTTTTAACTAATACAGATTTAGATAAAAATCTTTTTCTATTAGAAGATTTTTTCGCTAATAGATGGCCTTTCCCTGCTTTTCTGCGCAAAATTTTATTTTGGCCTGTTATTTTATATCGTTTTAATAAAGATTTTCTTGTTTTTAATTTACCCATAAATCGCATATTCTTATAAAATAAATAACATATTTAATTAAATCCAATTACCTTATTTAGAAAAAATATCAATTACATAATTATCATTTAATATTGTTCAACAAGTGGAGTCGAAGTAATTTGTTTTAGAGAAAAAGAAATTCGCCCTCTTGCTAAATCTAAATGTACGATCATTACTTTTAGATTAAAGTTGAAATATTAATATTATTGTAGCTTCAATCTTTTATATTGAATATAACATTTTTTAAAACCATGTATTAAAATAATTTTAACAGAGCTAAATATATTTTAAATTAATTGATCAATAATTTGCTTGGATATTTTAAATTTTTATATATTGAGCAATTATAAATACTAATTTTAAGGTGTATTATTAGTATATTATGTATTAATATTTTTGTATTAATTGCGTCAAATCCATTCTCTCTAACCAATCTGTATCATTTTTTATGTATAAGTTTTATCATTTGAGTGTTGATAGTAGATATATATTCATAAAAAATTTTGAGTGATATCATGTAAAATATAGATTATTAAAATTGTTTATAATAATTATATTATGTAATAAATAAATTGATCAAAATCGTTTTATTATATTATAACAATTTTAGCAAAATTGTTATAACCAGTTGATAGATATAAATTGTGTAAACTGTTGAAAATTATACTAGACTTGCCTAATGTAAAAATTTCATGTAAATTATCTATATAATAATTACTAATTTCTGAAATATGCAATAAGCCTTTAATATTACCAATATCAATAAATAATCCATAAGATTCTATATTTAAGATTTGTCCTATTACAATTTGCCCAATGAATAATTTTTTTTTATATGTTTGTAAAATTGCGCAGATATAACTGAAGACGACTAAGTTTTTATGGAAATAAATAATTGTATGGAAACCTGATCATACATATTCTTTCAGAATAAACTATTTATAATATTGACTATTATTTAGAATCGGTTAAGAATAAAAGATCGTTATTTTTTTAACCTTTCTTGAAATCTAATTATACAAAAATAGTATTTAGATATAGAGTATATTAAAATCAAGATTATCAATAATTATAAGATAATAGATACTAATAAGTCTATAGTATTTTCTCGTATGATATTATAATTATAATGATATTATAATTATAATAATATCTGAATAGAGTAAATTACTTATCTTTCACTCAATCAATCTTAATTTATTGATTAATTATATTATTTTTGATTTAAACTTGTATAATCTTATCAAATAATAAGCATTTTATAACATTTTTAATTATTTAGTTTTAATATTTATCAATGAATTGTATTAGCATAATATGATTTTTTAAATAAAGTCCTATTCATATAAAGATAGTAATTGATATGACATTTCCGCTATTATTGATATAAATATTTATTTATATCATTTTTAAAATTAAAATTATAATATAAGTTTTGCAGCTTAAATTAATAGTTTTATATTGTAAAATTATGATATAATAGTATATCTAAATAAATCCTATGATTATTATGATTATACAACCTTAATCTTACAATAGCTAGAGATATTAATGTCTGAAAAATAGTAATAGAATTAAATAAAATGTTTAGAATTAATGATTGATATTCATTACTCCTTGGTTGTCATATGTAAAATATACATTTTATATAACTATTTATTGTATGATTTGTGATATACAATGATTATTCCTTTTATGATAAACCTTCATTGATCAATTCAACATAATATATTGTGTGATCTAGTAATAGTAATCAGATAACTAACTAATCCATTAGGTGAAAATTCAGATCTTTATTTCCATAAAAGTTTCATATATGTTTATAGTAACTGTTATGTAGAGATTAATTTGTATGGTTGTTTTTGTTGAATATACATATTAATGCTCTTGATAGAAGTATTATTTTTACAAGTACTAAAGAGTAGTGTTATATATTATTAACATTATTTAATATATTAGGAGATAGTAAAATTGGTATTTATGTCTTATTATAATCTAAATTAATATTGACAAATTCAATTTCTAGTATTATTGATTAGGATTACTAAAAGTAGTCATTAAGCAAAATATTTAATAATATTAATTAGTTAATTACTTCTTATAATATTTGATTTATATCCTAGAATTAGAATGCAAATACCTTAGGAATTTTATTAGTAATCGCACTATGTATTTAGATATTTTCATATGAAAATGGGCAAGAATATAATATAATAAAGATACAAATATATCTCATAAATAATTAGAATAAAATTTATATAATATGAAAAGATTCAGTGGATTATTATGATTATCTTTATTAAGAATATACTCGATATCATTTTATAAATCTATAAATCCTTTTATATTTATACAATTTTAGTTGATAATATTATTTGACCTAATTACTTATGTTTTGATTTAAATAATACAATCAAGACATCTCAACATATATAACGTTAACGTTATGAGTATGATAGCGTATATCTTTATAAAGAACAAGGAAAGGAATCAATATATAATTTAAATTTACAAAGCGAATAAATTTATTCTCTATCTTGTTATGTTTAGTATAGTATAATATTATTACATTAATCAAATTATTATAGATTTATATGATATAGCTCTAATTTTATTATTTGTAAATTTGTAAAAATAAGTAGATTATAGTTTATTTATAATTTATTCTAATTATAAAATAATGTATAACTTATATCGGATGTTTACATAGTAATTATTGAAGATATAGATTATTATAAAGAATTCTTTAGAATATAATAAGACTAAAATATATTATAATACCGCATTTATTATTTTGATATTTCTATATCCTATTTTATATTAACACAACAGTATTTATGATGACAATTAATTATACAAAATTTGATAATTCGTTATTTCTATAGCTTTAATAAGCATAATAATATTCATTGTTCTAATATGTTAGAGAAAAATATGCAAATGATTGTTATATATATCCATAAGATTATCAACTATCTTGCTGTCTCAGTCGTATATAAAAAGATTTAATTTATACGACTTAATCTTATAAGGCGAAAATTTTTCAAAAGTTTAATTAATTTAATAGTAATTATCTTCCACCAAAAATCACTTTTAAACAAGTAATATTTTTGAAAGGTCCTTCAATATACTTATATACTTACATGTATTATTCAGATATAATCTATGTATTATCAATATTGTATAATATATTTGCTTAAAAACTAATGCTCATCCTATTAATAGAAATAGTTTTGAGAGATTAATACAAAACAATTATTACTATTTTGCGAATTTTATTATTTAAAGATAATATTATTACTATTAAATAAGAAAGTTCCCATCATCCGTTATTATAGTTAATACATACATATTATGAATTATATAGAATTCTATTATAATAAATGATTTCATATAAATCATTTATATCTTGAGAGTCAATAGCTATGATATGTGTATACTCATTATTATTAATTTTACATCTTACTATTGATATGAATTGTTAGTCTTATCTATTATCCATATGATTTCATTAAATTATATTTATTGTCATAAAAATTATTAAATTACAATTTATGTATATATAAAATATTGTTTAATTTATAATAATAATAATTTTATTTTATATTAAGAAGCATTTTCTAGGTATAAATTTTTTAATAACACACTTATAATATAATTGAAAAAATATTGTGTATATAAATTTTTATTTATATACATTTGACCTATACATATTAACATAATTAAGTTTATTGGGTATAAGGAATTATTTTAATTGAAAATCATTCAATAGACAATGAATCTAACTATTTGAATCGAAAAATTAATTTTATAAATTGAAGAATATGTATATATACAAACAATGCATCTTCCTTTTATTCTCGTATTTATTAATTGAATCGAATATCATCATTTTAACCAATATGTATAAATTGTTATATCAATAATTTATTTTATCAGAATTAGTATGATCAATCAACCTTCAATTAAAACTGAACAATAAGTTGTAACTTGATCCAGCTTTGTAATTACTTCAATAAAGTATTATATGATGACATCATATGTATGATGTTCAAAATATCTGTAAGATATTTTGGGTTGTTTAAGGTTTCTTGTATGTAATTGTTTATAATTAACTATAAGATAGTTATATATTTAAATATATAGTTACGTATTTTTATATTACTATTGAATCCAGAGAAAACAATTGGATAGATGTTAGAATAGGTTTTATTATAAAACATGTTCAATATAACAATATTTGACTAGTATTGTTTATTCTTTTATATTATATAACTTTAGTAATTTAGCAAATTAGAACTATAGATTTTTTTATAAGATGGATATAATAAAATAGATCATTTGGGCTGCTATTAATAATTAATTAATATATAAATTATAAATAAGATATTTAAGTATCATATATTTTTTATATAATTTGTATAAATTGTATAGTTTAAAACAAACGGATTATAGTACAATTGTCTATATTCAATTTAAATTTATATCGTAGTCCTATCAATAAGGCTAAGTAATTAGTAATTTTATAAATAATAAAACACACATCACTTTTCTTTCAATTAAAGACATAAATGAATAATAAATCCATACGACTTTCATGGTAATTATGTCACAAGGTCAAAAATTGTGAGCATAAAAATAACTATTTTACAATATATTTATATCATTTATTAAGAATCGTGTAAAATGGAGATAATTTATGAAAATTTAATTTTCTATGGTTGAAAGCTTAATTATATGAAATAGCTCAAATGTTAATTTGAAACCAATTAATATTATTATAGACATACTTAATATTATATATACTATATACACGAAAAAATATATAATAAGTCTCACGGATATATCCTTGACTATTCATAAAACAATAAAACTAGATTATGATCTTAATAAATTAGTTATAATCTAATATAAAATTAAGATTATGAAAATTTGTTCAAAAAATTGATTTTTAAATATTACATTATTTAATTGTCACCTATTCACTTTTATTATTACATGGATATTGACTAGAGTATTAGAATTATTAAAAGTGTATTGTAATAAGGATTTATCATTATGTATGACATATGATATTTTTCATTTTGCCTCTTAATTATCAATTAAAAATTTAATAGCAGTGCAATATATTTTATAAAGTATATAATAGATCAAGTTACTTTATTAAGAACATTTAATATCTAATTAGATTTTGTTTTTTAAGCTTGCTATAAGAAATAAATAACAGATATCAGTGATAATATTCTAATATTGTGAATAATATGGATATTACAAAATTTTTTAAATAGATCTTCTATATAAATAAAAAATATCCAGTACAATCACAATTTATAATATTAGAATTTGTTCTAATGTGAAATCTGTATGAGGATATACGAAACTATATATATTAACTAACTAATCTATTTATTGTTCTTAGTTATATTATGTTAAATTAAATGAGATATAAAATTTATTTATCTTAGACATAATACGCTAGTGAATTTAGTAAATTTATTTTAAGATTTCAATATGAATTATTTAATTATAAATATAGCGAAAATAATTATTAAGTGTCAGTATAAATTATATAATGGATATATATTTGATGCTTTGGATATTGATATTAGTATTTCAAAACTTTTACATATTGTGAGCTTACTCTTCATCTACCTCTAATAATTTTAAAGGTATTAATTTATTAACTAAATTTTTTTTATTTGTATGATATATAAGATGTGAATTGGGAACAAAAGCTTTTAAACCTTCTACATTTACAATTAACCCCCCCTTATTATAAGATGATACATGAAGACGTAGAATTAAATTTTCAGAATAAATTTGCTTTAGTCTTTCCCAAGCTCTAATATATTCTAGATAGCGAACAGATAGTGTGACTTGAGGATATTTATTTTTAATATCCATAATTATGAATTCTCTAGTTTCTTAAAGATTAGATAATATACTTGATGTTAAGAATAAGAATAAAATTATCTCTCATATGAATCCAAATATGAAAAATAGTTGGCTTTTGGATTGTAATTTCATGCAAAAGTAAATTGACTATAGATAATATATAATAATTGCTTATAAAAATATGAAGATATCAACAAGTCTAATTAATTTATCTTAATTTATTATTATAATAGTGACTTACTATTTATCAATAAATGTATAGCTGATTTACGATCATATTGATAGCGGATAATCAACTATAATTAGCATCATATGACATATTAAATAATAATAAGTATAGTATTAATTACTAATGAAAATAATTTGAATAGTTAAGTAAATAATAATAAAAAATAATCCTGCTGTTATTTTTTAGATTTATAATACTATAAGCAATTTCTATAGTATTGCTATCAACATTCGATTAGTAGCTTTTTTTATTATACATTATATGTTATTATTTTTATTATTATGGCTTATATAAATATGAAAAGAGTTATGATAAGCTTTAGTGCTAATATTAAGTGCAGATGTTATAAAATACTTATACAAGATATAACAAATGTTGTAATATTTTTTTGTACAATGTCTATAAACAATTGATAGGTGTTTTACTAATTATATGATTGATGTATTATGCTTGAAGGATCATAAAGTATAATAAGTATTTTATAGCACTCAAATTATGTGATGCAGATAAATATTGAGAAATTGATACTATTGATCTCATTGATGTTTAATTATCTTATCTTATATTATATAATTTAATTTGTTATAAATTGTGGTATCTATGCAAATATATACAGATCATTTTCTTGTGGTTTTAACGATTTTAGCTGCTAATTAAATAGAGTTTTTAGATATTGAGAATCTATAGAATTGAATATCTTAATACTGTATTATATCGACACGAGACAATTTAAATATTGTTGAATATTCAAATTCTAAGTGTGTAAAAATTTGATTATATAAAAAAAGCATAAATAATAATTATTTTTAATTATATTATAAATATTAATACTCTGTACCCATGTACCAATATTATAGGTAATATAAATGAGATAGAATTATTAATGGTATATAATGTATTCTATAGTAAAAAGAATATTGTATTATATATAGGAATTTATTTTAAAGTTACGTATAATATTTTGAATATAAATATTAAATTTTATTGACAATTATTTGTTAGTAATTCCGTTAAAGATATCTTTTTGAACTAACTAAATGAGTATAAGTGATATAAATAAAATACTGAACTTGCTCTAATAAATTTTAAAAATAAGCTAATTCGACTTAATCGCTAAGCTGAAAAATATCAGTTATACTATATTTATTGTACAAAAATCTTACCATATATACCAATGATTTGATCAAAGTTGTCAAAACCTGAAGAGACTAAAGTATTTAAAGATAAATATCCGACATTAGAAGCACCGATATCAACTAAAGCTCCCTCATATTCCATACTAAATACAATTCCTGCAACAATATCACCTTCATTAAATGTATAATCATATTTCTTGATTAATTGAACAAAATTTTTATGAGTAAATTGATGAATGTAACTGAAATTTGGAGAATAAATCATAATTTTTTGATCTCTAATACTGAATATATTTACGAAATATATTTTGAAATGCCATTACATAAAAATAGTGAAGTAATATTATGAATACTTTTTCTCAAAAACTGATTATAGAGTACCTGGAATATAAATATTCTTAATATGTTACAAAACTGTAGTTGATTTGATGCTGAATTTTTTAGTCAATGTGATAAGAGTAATCTTTGAAATATATTGCATAAAAATTGGATATAATAGTGAAATTTTTTATATGAAGTTATGCATAAAATATATATTTTATACACAAAATTATTAGTATATATCGCATAATTACGTCATTATTTTTTTTCATTATAAAAAAAATATATACATAGAGTAAATATTGTAAATATAAGCACTTTATTAATACGATATATTAAAACTGAAAATAGCGATAGAAAATTTTTGTTATATCATATCTCTATATTATTATGATATTGATATATTTAGCATATTAGCATTTTTTGAATGTGGATTCTTGATTTATGAATATAGTTTGAGTTTGTTTACTATAAAAAAATTATTAATAGTATAGCTGTTTTTTATAGGAGATTGTAAATATGACCTTGCATATCAAGTTAATTCTTGATAAATTAATATTGTTTTAAGCTCGTAAATCAAAGATTTTCGAACTGATGTTCATTGGTATTACAAGAATTAATTTTTACGACGTTAGATTCAATATTATATAATATAATCTAGATGATGCAATTATTAAGTAGACAAGTTGTATCATTATTTCTAAAGCTGATATTATAGACTTTATAGATTTTTTTAATAGGTTTTGTACTATAGTTATATATTTGATTATTTATTCACGTACAGAATATAAGCAATATTTTTATTATATAAAATTCTTTTAATATACAATTTTTAAGTATGCTCTATAAATTAGTTGTGCTTTGCTAATGTTATAGTATATTGTATGATGATTACATTTTTTATATTATAATTTGTATTAAGATAATTTTTATATAATAATATTAATGAAGTATTTTTAGATATCTATAAATTGTTACATAACGGAATATGGTTATGTTAGCTAATCAATAATATTAGATTGCAGCATTATATAAGTTATACAAAGTATAGTATGGCTTAGTACATTATGTAAGTTTGTAGAATATTTGTTGAATCTCCCATTTATAGATATGGGAGATGTATAAATGAAATAAAAACCATACATTCTAATAGTCTCTATTTTTTTATTTTGATATATTCAGGTGAGTGATAATAGAACTATTTTAAGATCTTACAATTTCAATATATCACTTTGAATATCAGAATATCAATAGAATCAAAGGCGATACTATTTCTTTGAATAAAATTCAATAACTAATAATTCATTTAAAGGTAATAAAATAGATTCACGGTTAATAATATTATTAACTTGACCTACATATTTACATAAGATTGATATCTCAACTCACAATATAATACTGACTACTTTGTGATTTATCACTTATTCGAGAATAAATATATAAAAGTTTTATTTTATATTATTCTACCATATTATTTAATCACATGTATAAATCATGCTAGATAAATAGATAATATTATTTATGAATCAAGAATTGTATAACTTAATTATAGATATATCAGCTTCAAAATATATGTCTTAATCGTAATATCTGATTATTTTAATTTATACAAGTATATAGTAATATAAAATTATAAGATTGATATTCTATGTTATATTTGTATCAAAAGATGTAATATTTTTGGAATTTTATTATAGAATTATTGTATTTTGAAAGTAAATAACAGTATATATAGTTAATAAAATAATCTTTATATATTAGGAAATGATTCAATATTTAATTATGAAACTGACAGAAATTTGGAGTGCTTAAAAGTTTAGTAAAATTTCTATAAGTAGTTAATTATATATAATATTATAAAATATGTATTAATATTTTAGGATTTAGATATTATGCCCGTATATATTTTTATATAATTTATGGAGTCAATTTGTGAAGAGATATTATTGATAACCTTTTGAAAGAATACGACAAATTACACTATTTTATCAAATTCTAAATGAGATGGACATTTTGATTGAAGAGATAAGCTTGCATTAATTAGTTTCTTTAATTTATCAGAGGATTTTAAAGAAATGACATCCTTAGGTTTGTATAAAGTAGATAAATATTATCTCTGATGTAAATCATATTTAAAAGAGTAATTTTTATGACTTAATATCCGGAATATAATAGCGAATAATACAATCATAATAATAACAAACTATTCATATTTTATATAATAGTAAATTTATTTATAATATAACTTAAGTTATTTATATAGTTATGATGAAATATATACAATAGATATCTGAAATTATATGAAAAAACGATAGGATAAATATTTTTATAAAGATATTAATCATCTATATAAAATAAATAAATCTCACCATTGAAAACTACTAATGGATACAACTTTTTCATTTACACATATATGCCCATGATTGACTAATTGTCTAGCTGCTGGGATAGTAGGAGCCATTCCTAATCGAAATAAAATATTATCAAGACGCATTTCAATTAATTGCAATAAAACTAATCCTGTGGAACCTTTAGTTTTTTTAGCTATTTGAATATATTTTAAAAGTTGTTTTTCACCAATTCCATAATTAAACCGTAATTTTTGTTTTTCTTCTAAACGAATTGCATATTCTGATGGTTTTCTAGATCGTTGCCCGTGCTGTCCTGGACGATAAGATCTGCGTAAAACTTTACGGATTAATCCAGGTAATGCACCTAATCTACGAATAATTCTAACTTTTGGTCCTCTATAACGAGACATATACTATTCTCCTTAAATTGTAATTGTATAAATTGCTGATTTTATAATTAAAGAATATTAATTATATAAAATACAATATATAAATATATAAATCAATATCTTGATAAATAAATATATATGCGTAAAGAAAATAGGAAGGAGTTATTCAATTGAAAAGTTTCATGATATTTATACTGTCGATATGAGTATCTTTATATATTGGATTCATTTTTAGGTAAATTATAGAAAAAATATATTTTATATCTATAAGTGAATAAATTTTTTATATGATTAATGTAAATTGACATTTGCGGATATTTCTCTTTTAAATTTATAGTGTATTGATTTTTATAATCATATATTGTAAAATATTTACAGTTAATATCTAAATTTTTTATGATTTAATTTTTAGCACTTGCTATTTAAATATGTAATCAAGTTATGTTGTTTAATTTACTTCTTATTTAATATACATAACATATAAAGTTAATAGAGGAGTTTATATTATGTCAGTCGTTACATTATCAGAGCTATTAGAAGCTGGAGTACATTTTGGTCATCAATCACGCAGATGGAATCCTAAAATGTTTCCGTATATTTTTAAAGAAAGTAATGGAATTCATATTATTGATTTGGTTCAAACGGCGCAATTACTCAATAATGCGTGTAGTATTGTAAAAAAATCGGCAATATCTGGAAAAAAATTTTTATTCGTGGGTACCAAGCGTCAAGCTTCAGGTATTATTGCGCAAGAAGCTGAAAGATGCGGTGCATATTATGTGAACCAAAGATGGTTAGGAGGTATTTTAACCAATTGGGTTACAATGTGTGATCAATTCCTCATAATATTATATTAATATTCTTTCTATTTTTTTATAATATGGCATAATATTTTGTAGATCCACTGAGTATTATTCTCATCGTATATATTATTGTAATTAATTTCATTAAAATTATGAATCGACCTTTATCATAAATTATTATTAGTAGTATTATTTGTAATGAACGAATTAATAACTAAATATTTAATATTTTATTTATTTAGTTTGTATATTAAGATTCTAAAATACTTCATAGAAATTATAAAAATAATTATATATTTTATATAGATTAGATACAATCATATCTTCTGAATATCTAATAAAAAGCTATGTATCAATCACATGCGTATACATAGTTTAGAGTATAAGACTTTTATATAGATAAAAAATGAAGTTTATTGTAGATAAAACTTAGAGTAAATCGATTGAAAGATTTAGAAAAAAAAGAAGAAAAAGGTCTTCTGGATGCTTTGCCTAAAAAAGAGGCGATTATTTTAAGAAAAGAACTTAATAAATTGAAAAAAAATTTAAATGGTTTGAAAAATATGAAACAACCGCCAGATTTAGTAATAATTGTAGATCAAAAAAGAGAAATTACAGCTATTCAAGAATGTATTAAATTGAATATCCCTACTATATGTCTATTAGATACTAATTGTAATCCAGATTTAACATCTATTCCTATACCAGCAAATGATGATGCAATTAGGTCAATTAAGTTAATTATTAGTAAATTAGCTGACTCAATTCAACAAGGATACAATAGTTCTCAAGCCCAATAAATAATTTATTTAAAAACGTCATTTTTTCTATATCATAGATTTAATTATAATATATGAATTACTATACCTTGATATATGTATAAATAATAATTTTTTATGGTTAAATTAAAACCAAATAAAAAAATAGACTATTATATCTTATATATTGAACTTGCTTTCAATATATCTTTATTATTATTATATTTTCAAATTACTCTCGTTATGAATAAAATTTCAGCACAAATGGTTAAAGAGTTACGTGATAAAACAGGAGCTGGTATGATGAATTGTAAGCGTGTGAATCGTTATTATAGTATAACAAATCAATTATATATTAGGTAAGATTTGAATAAAAGATTATCGATAAAATTGTTACGATATTCAATATTGAGTTTAAAGTAGTATTTTTAAGTTTTATATAGTTAAAATTAATTATGTATATTTTTTATTAATCATGATATTATGCAAAAACTCTAAAAATTGTATAATTGAATAAAAGAGTTATTGTTTTTATATTGTTATTTAATACAAAATGATGAAATTATAAAGTCATATCCTGAAAATAGGAGATATGATTTTATTAGAAAAATTAATTATTAAGTATTGTTAATGTATTTCTATTAAGCATTGGAAAGCTGTAATGGTAATTTTGATGATGCAGTAACACAATTACGTCAAAAAGGCTTAATGATTGCAAACAAAAAAAATTCACGCAGCACTAAAGAAGGTCTTATTGAAAGTTACATACATCCTGGTAGTAGGCTAGGTGTCCTTATAGAAATAAATTGTGAAACTGATTTTGTTGCTCGGCGTGTTGAATTTAAGGAACTGGCTAAAAATCTGGCTATGCAAATTGCAGCTTCACCATCAGTTAAATTTATCACTAAAGCAGATATACCAGAATCTATTATTGAAGAAGAAAAAAGAATTGAACTTGGTAAAACAGATCTTGATAGTAAATCACAAGAGATGAAATTAAAAATTATAGAAGGTAGAGTAGAAAAAAGACTAAGTGAATTGACATTAATGGATCAAAATTTTATTCGAGACAGTAGTATTTCTATAAAAGAATTGATTCAAAATAACATTGCGTTGCTTGGTGAAAATATTAAACTTAGTCGTTTTGAACGGTTTACTTTAGGTGAAATTCAATAATTGAAGAAGGCAGCTTGATTAGTGTCTGACAAAAAATATGATTATATTCTAAAAGTGATTTTATAAATAATTATTTTATTATAGAACTTCTGTATAATATAAAATAGTTATTGAATAATAATTAAAATTTTAATGACTTAAATTGAGTGTAGCGGAGGAGATTTTTAGCTTTAAAAATAATTAAAGTGTTTTTATGAGATGTGAAAAATTAAAGTTTAGTGTATAAATACAAAATGGGTCTTATATTTTCCTTGATGATTTAGATCAAAGAAAATATAAGACCCATTTTGTATTTATTAGTTAGACTATAAATATACAATTATACTTATAATTAGCTAAGAGCGCTGATAACTCTATCAAAATAGCTTGCTGTTTCAGAAGCTAAAGAAGAACAGTCACCACTAGTAATAGTTAATTTTTTTTCTGTTGCTTTGTTATTTACAAAAGCAACTGATGATGCTTTCATAATACCAAGTGCTCTAACAGTAGAATCAGTTGGTACACCTAAAGCGGCATAAGTTTCTTTTAATCCACTAATACATCTTTCGTCTAATACAGATGCATCACCTGCTAATAATGCATAAGAAATATAACGTAAGATAATTTCTCCATCACGTAAGCATGCAGCCATGCGACGATTAGTATAACAGTTACCACCAGAAGCAATTAAGCTTGGATTTTCACAAATCATACCAGATACAGCGTCAGATACAAGACAGCTAGCATGAGAAACGATTGAGTTTACAGCATCTAGACGTTTGTTACCATCTTTGATGAAGTTTCTTAATGAATCTAAATCTGTACCAGATACGTAAGTAGTTTTTGTGTCAGAGTTAACTATTACTTTAGAAAATGCATCAAGCATGAGAAAGCTCCTTAATTTGAAGAGTATTATTGTTTCAGCATAATTTTATATTTGCTGGTCTATATGTATTAAATATTATTATAACGTTTTTATTGTTTTTTGTCTATTCGTTCATATAAATTTAAACTTACATATTAATTTTATAAATCTTCTATATCAAAATTTATATACTATAATATATCTACTAATGTATATATAACACCTATACATTTTTTTAATTTTATGTTATCATATATATTACAATTATAAACTGTAAAGAGTGCGACTGTGCAAGTTTAAGATTTAGTGTTATTTATTATTCAAAACATCACTATAAATGTTAGTTATACTTTAGTAAATTGTAAATTTTTACTTTTAATTAAATCGATATATAATATTTATATCTAACTATTCTTTAAGATAAGTAAGATAAGGTTACATAATCTATTTTATTATAACCGTACAATACATGAACATATATTAATAATTATGTATGAATAAACTACATTTTTTTATATTAGTATAAAAACAAGATTCTAGTAACTAAAAAAAATTAAATTTCATATAGATGTACTATATAATCAAACTAATTAAGTTTCTTGTTTGTAACATATTATGACAGAATTTTAATAAAATATATTATTTAAATTTCTTTTAAAAACTATACTTTACTGTATATCATCGTTTAAATATTGAATTAAACTATGTTTATTTCAGTAATTTATAACTCTTTCATTTATTTGATTGCTATTTCTAAATTATGAAATTACGATAGATGATGGTTTCTAAGATGCTGATTTACTATGAATACTGAAAAATTATTGGTAAAATCAGCTTGTCTTTATAGTTGAATTAAGGTGATTCTCCAATTATTTGAGACAATTTTAAGTTTTATTTTTAGGTAATAAGTTATATCACAGTTATTAATATTTGTAATTATATAGCACACGGATATCCAATATATGTAAAAAATGTCTTTAAGAAAATATATAAAAGAATAGTTCAAAAAGCTATCATTTACTTTAATATACTTTAGATTTGAATAAATATCTGGAAGTTTTTTTAACTATATTTAATATATTATTAATATAATAATATATTAATGATCGGATCAAAAATAATATGTCTCAATGTAAAAAGCAGCTTTATAATATAATACATATATATACTAAAAGTTGTTAATAAAGGTTTATATAATTTTCATAAATAAACAACCTACTTATAATCAAGCGATATAAAAATATAACATTCTTATTTATTATTAAATATTAAATTATTTAAGAATATCATTTTTGATGCTTATTTGCTTTGCTTTGGAGACTATTTTTATGACCATAGCAATTGGACAAGAAAAAAACCGTGGTTGGTTCGATCTTTTAGATGATTGGTTAAAAAGAGATCGTTTTGTATTTGTAGGATGGTCTGGACTACTATTATTTCCGTGTTCTTATTTGGCAGTAGGTGGATGGCTAACTGGTACAACATTTGTAACATCATGGTATACACATGGTCTAGCAAGTTCATACTTAGAAGGTTGTAATTTCTTAACAGCAGCTGTATCAACTCCTGCAAATAGTATGGGGCATTCTTTACTATTTTTATGGGGACCAGAAGCTCAAGGTGACTTTACAAGATGGTGTCAATTAGGAGGCCTATGGGCATTTATTGCTTTACATGGAGCATTCGGTTTAATTGGTTTTTGTTTACGTCAGTTTGAAATTGCGCGTTTAGTGGGCATTCGACCTTATAATGCAATTGCTTTTTCTGGACCGATTGCAACATTTGTATCAGTATTTTTAATGTATCCATTAGGACAAGCAAGTTGGTTTTTTGCACCTAGTTTTGGTGTAGCAGCGATTTTTAGATTTCTACTATTTCTTCAAGGTTTTCATAACTGGACATTAAATCCATTTCATATGATGGGTGTAGCAGGGATATTAGGTGGTGCTCTTTTATGTGCTATTCATGGTGCTACAGTTGAAAATACATTATTCGAAGATGGAGATGCTGCAAATACTTTCCGTGCATTTACTCCTACTCAATCAGAAGAAGTGCGACGTCTAAACGTAATATAGTATAGAAACTTTTAACAGTTTCTCTGATTAGGGTCAGAAAAGCCCACTGACTTATCTTAAGGAGAAATCCAAGGGAAAACACAGCATGTCAGTAAAGGAGAAAACTAACTAACAGCTAGGAATAAGTTAATTTCTTCAAGGCGAGAAAGATGGGTGAGGGTACACACTCAAAGGCTAGTTATATCCGGGATTGATTGCCCGATCTATTTCCCTAGTTAAAGATAGATTTGTATAGAGGTGATATATTTTCTTTGTATTTACCTACCCTAACAACATACAAGATAACATCAAAAGATGACAAAATAACGAACGGCCCACCCGCATAATATAATTATGTAGTTACTATTTACGAAATTCGTTTGCTCACTAAAGTCACCTATTAGGTGGAAATGTGAGAAGATTCCTCATAATGGAGGAAAGGATGTTATTTTCTTTGATTTTCATATATGTAATTACTCATCATAATCACTAGGAGTTAAAATGAATTTAAAAGAAAACATAATCATATCTAAAGACAAGAACTTTAATTTTAGTTCTATCAGTAGATCAAGAAAAGAAGAAAAAATGACTCTCCAATTATTAGATACGGTTAGAACAAATTATTCTAAAAAACTTAAAAGGTTTGAAGAACGTAATTCTAATATATCACATATTAACTATAAAGTTAATCATTTATTACACGACACTTATATTTTCATTAATGCTTACGCAAAAATTTCAAAAAATAAAGCAACTCTAAGAAAAGATATATTCCCTAAGCATGATCAACAAGTAATAGAATTTTTTGGTCACGCAATAAAGATTACTGAAAAGTTTAAGAAAAATTCATATATTTTTAAACCGACTAAAAACACTTTAATTCTAAAACCTGGTCAGACAAATAAAATGAGAACTATTGATCCCTCAGTACAAGAAGACAGAATCGTACAAGAAGCAATACGAAGTATCTTGGAGTGCATTTACGAACCAGAATTCATTGATTTTGAAAATAAAACTAATTTTAAAGTAACTAATTTCGGTTTTAGACAAAAAAAAAGTTGTTTTAATGCAGTTCAACATTTTAAAAATAATTCACCAAGCTGTAATTATATAATAGAAGGAGATATTGTAGCAAAATATAATTCTATTAATCATCATATACTATTAAAAATTCTCGAAAAAAGAATAAAAGATAAAAAATTTTTAAATGTGTTACAACAACTATTAAAAAGTGGAATTATGGAAAAAAGTCATTATATTCATCCTCTAGCAGAATTTTCTCAAGAAGCTAGTTTATCACATTTACTTTTCAACATATATATGTTTGAATTTGATAAGTTTATGTATAAAATTATAAGTAAATATAATAACGAAAAAAAACTGAAAAAAAATTCAGAATATGAATGTATTAAGTATAAAACTCATAAGCTAATAAAAAAAAACCTCTTGGATACAAATCAGAACTAAAAAAACTAATTCCAATGCGCATTTGTAATCCGTCATATGACTTACCCACTATACAAAAATATCCAATTTTTGTTAGATATACTCATAATTGGCTATTTGGTGTTAATACTACCAAAGAAGAAATACTAATTATTAAAGAAAAAATAAGTAGATTCTTACGATTATTTTTAAAATTAGAATTAGATAATACTAAAACATTTATCAAACACTATCAAAGAGAAGGCACTTGTTTTCTCGGATATCAAATTAAGATGTGGTCCAATAAACAAATGATAATCAAAAATATTCTGTGTAAAAATCATGGTAATTTTACAAGAAAGAATCTCAGAATGACCTCTAGAAAAATTACGATTAGACCAGAAAAAGATCAAATAATAAGAAATTTTTGTATTAAAAAAATATGTCGAAAAGATGGTTATCCTATTGGTGTAAAAGCATGGTCGATTCTTCAAGAATATAGAATTGTAGAAAAATATAAATCAATTATGCTAGGTATTACAAATTACTATATACAATGTGATAACTTATATATACTCCATCAAGTTTCATACATTCTTTTATACTCATGCGCTAAAACTTTAGCAATCAGAAAAAAAATGACTATGTCTCAAATATTCAAAAAATATGGCAAAAATCTAAAAATAAGTTTTGATATAAAAAATAATGATAAAGTTATGCGAAGATCAGTAGAATTTTTAACATTTACAGATTTGAAAGCACAAGGTTTTATTAATAAAGATAAAAATAAAATGGCAATTCATAAAGCTTATGATCCCTTTCCTCTATTTTTCTTCAATAGAATTAAATAGATAGTTTTTTCTTTTGTTGCTTGTATTTTCAAAGTAGCGATAAAGTTGAAATCCACTATATAAAAAGTCTATAATTTATACTGTTACATAAACGAAAAAAACTGATTATATAAGAACTCAAATTAATAGGTTATAGATTGTTGTATATGAGAAATATCATTTCGATATTCTTATAGTCATTGTGACACAACTTTAAGAGCTCTAAAATATTTTATGATGAATATATGTTTAAACTTTAATATAAATAAGTAAAAAATAAATTAAAAGACTTATAGATAAAAAAATGGATAGATATTAAATCTTCTTATGATTGTGTATATAACAATCTCTATTTATAGAGATACTAGCACCCAAACTATACGCGAAGTGTTAGTTCTGGAGAGCCGTAAAACATATTTTTAAAAAATATGGGTGCTGTGAAAATAGCATGCCCGGTTCGGGAAGAGGTAGTTGTTTGAAAAAACGGCTGATCGACTTTCATACTTATTCAATGGTAACTGCAAACCGCTTTTGGTCTCAAATTTTTGGAGTAGCGTTTTCTAACAAACGTTGGTTACACTTCTTTCTATTATTTGTACCGGTAACAGGATTATGGACTAGTTCTTTTGGTATTGTTGGATTAGCTTTAAACTTAAGAGCTTATGACTTTGTATCACAAGAATTACGTGCAGCAGAAGACCCTGAATTCGAGACATTCTATACAAAAAATATTTTATTAAATGAAGGTATTCGTGCTTGGATGGCTGCCCAAGACCAACCTCATGAAAACTTTATATTCCCTGAGGAGGTTTTACCACGTGGAAATGCCCTTTAATAATAATGTTGGCGTAGCAGGAAGAGATATCGAATCTACAGGTTTCGCTTGGTGGTCTGGAAATGCAAGATTAATTAATGTTTCTGGTAAACTACTAGGTGCACACGTAGCGCACGCAGGAATCATGGTGTTTTGGACAGGAGCAATGACATTATTTGAAGTTGCTCATTTTATTCCAGAAAAACCATTATACGAACAAGGTTTTATTTTATTACCTCATTTAGCTACTTTAGGTTGGGGTGTAGGACCAGGTGGTGAAATTATTGATATATATCCGTACTTTACTGTCGGAGTATTACATTTAATCTCATCTGCTGTATTAGGTTTTGGTGGTATCTATCATTCTATTATTGGACCTGATACCTTAGAAGAATCATTCCCATTTTTTGGATATGACTGGCGTGATAAAAATAAAATGACAACAATTTTAGGAATTCATCTAGTTTTATTAGGAATTGGATCATTTCTACTTGTCATCAAAGCTTTATTTGTTGGTGGAGTATATGATACATGGGCACCAGGAGGAGGTGACGTAAGATATATTACAAATCCAACATTAAACCCTCAAGTTATCTTCTCTTATGTTTTGAAATCACCTTTTGGTGGTGATGGATGGGTTGTAAGTGTTAATAATATGGAAGATTTAATAGGTGGACATGTATGGATTGGTGTTACTTGTATTGCAGGTGGTATATGGCATATTTTGACTAAACCGTTTGCATGGGCTAGAAGAGCTTTTGTATGGTCTGGAGAAGCTTATTTATCTTATAGTTTAGGTGCTTTATCTTTAATGGGATTTACAGCAGCTAATTATGCTTGGTACAATAATACAGCGTATCCAAGTGAATTTTATGGACCAACAGGACCAGAAGCATCTCAAGCACAAGCATTTACTTTTCTTGTAAGAGATCAGAGATTAGGTGCCAACGTTGCATCTGCACAAGGACCAACAGGCTTAGGTAAATATTTAATGAGATCACCAAGTGGTGAAATTATTTTTGGTGGAGGTGTGGTTCGTTCTTAGGTAAAATACAGTTTCAGAAGATCTATAATAGTAATTAGAACTAAATAGCTTAAGAATTTATAGAAAATAAAATATCTATAAATTAACTGGTTATTTTCGTTGGTGAGAATCCAACGCTTCCTCGTACGAAAGAAATACTGATAGTAGCCGATTTCAAAAAGATATAGTTAAGAATTTCTATGTGATATAAGATTCTATCACTAATAAATACTTAGTTACTTAAAAAAGTGTCTGACAAAATATTGATGACTTAACTAACATAAATTAAATGTCATTAATATAGATCATAGATAAAATTCTTAAATTAGCTGTATAATATTTCTACAATGTATACATGTATAGGTAAAAAGTAGGTAAATTGGTAACAGTCTAGGGAAGTAATAAGAAAATAGCGAGAATGAATAAAAATGTATTAATCTTTTCTTATTTTATAGTAAAGTAAATCTGAGTTAATCAGAAGACTATTTGTATTAATATTAGATAGGAAGGTGAATAATTTCGCCAAAAAATTTTTGGGTTACCAAAGAGCTAATGTATAACATATATTTTAATGATAGATATAAAATCTTGTACAATTAATTAGAACTAAATGTTTTGAATATGGGAAAACTGTAACTTAGAATAAATGTCTAAAAAAAGTTTTTCGTCTTCAATATAGAATAGACAAAGTGCAGTAAATTGTTAATTATAGATTAGTAAGTAAATTATAAAGAGTTCCATTTGAATTCTAAAGTAGCTAAGTTTTTAGCCATTATGTAAGTCACACCACTTAATATAGATAAAGTAATGACTAGAGTTTATTGTATTACTAAATTTCAAGAACAAGAAAAAGTTTAATTATTTAAAGATTTAAAAAATTTAAGAATATATACACATCAATTTTTAAGAAAAATATATATACTGAAAATCAACGATCAAAAACGATCGTTAAACATTTCAACAATTACAGATAGAACAGTATAATGTATGAATAAAGTATCCACTAAAACCTTTATAGAAGCTATATATTAAAAAAATCTTGAAGATTTCGACCTAGAAGATCGACATGAAGTGTCTCAAACAATATTTTTCTAAAATTAACACAGCAAAATACAAACTATAAAAAACGTATTCTAGAATTAGATGTTGAAAAATATTTTCTTAGTATTAATCACGAAAAGCTTATAAGTGTAATATACTTTATACTTACCTATACAAATGCTAAGAATGATACCTTCTGTTTTAAAGGAAAGAGTCAAGAGTCACAACATAACATACCAAAGAATCTCACAAAAAGAAACAAGTTCTCTTTACTATTATGCAATATTGTATTAGATACAATAGAAGATATTGCGAATCAATCGATAAAATATTTCTAAAATTTATGGAAAAAACTAAGAAGCAAGAAATCATATATAACACAACGAGGTCTAAATATAAAAAATTCAAAATTCATTTATTTAAATCAACGAAAAGTTTTGATTTTTTAGGTTGGAGATTCGAAGTTAAAAAATAATAGATGAACTTGCTAGCCATTTCGAAAAAATCAATGTATAGTAATTAATAAAATAAAAATTACAATAAACGACTTGTGTTTTAATATAGTAGCTAGATTAAGAAAAGTTAAAGTAATTGCTAGAGTTTGCTCGAACTACTATAAATATTGTACTTTATTGCGGATTCACTGAGGATTTATTAATGATTAGGTATATAAATTTGTAAAAAAAGATAGATCGAAACCTAAATTTGTAAAGATAGATTTATAACGATAGATAAAAGTTATGATATTTTCAATGGTTGCAAATATTTATTATTTAAATATTTGGCCGTAAAAAATGACAAATCACCATTTGATTTGATAATGGCTAAGTCTATTTGAGCAAATAAAATCATAAGTAGTATTAAAGTATAAAGTAATATAGCTCAAATACTAATACAATAAAAATTCAAGTGTTGTTTCTATAATTTAAAATTTGATGGTGATCATTATATTGAACTTTAGCATATTGATTGAAATCATAAAAATAATCGATATGACAACCGTAGAGTTCTTCATTGAGCATCCCATCAATATCAGCCTATTTATGTGCTAAACATAAGCAAGGCGAAACTCTAATAAACCTAAGAGCCGGATGAGGTGAAAGTCTTACTTACGGATCTGAAAGAGAGAACAATCCTATAAGTTTGAAAAAGGATACTATATGATAGTATCTAATATATATTCTTTTAAAATATACAAAATATAAATAAAATGGAATGTTCAATTCAATCAAACAATGCGTTTTTGGGATCTAAGAGCTCCATGGTTAGAACCATTAAGAGGTCCGAATGGCTTAGATTTAAATAAAATAAAAAATGATATTCAACCTTGGCAAGAACGTCGTGCTGCAGAATATATGACTCATGCACCATTAGGTTCATTAAATTCTGTAGGAGGTGTGGCGACAGAGATTAACTCCGTAAACTATGTATCTCCGCGCTCTTGGTTGACTACATCACACTGGTTTCTAGCCTTCTTCTTATTTATAGGTCATTTATGGCATGCAGGTAGAGCTCGTGCAGCAGCTGCAGGATTTGAAAAAGGTATTAATCGTGAAAATGAACCAGTATTATTCTTAACTCCATTAGACTAATATAAATTAATTTGAATAACATAGATAATAAATTTGTAACATTATTTAAAATAGGTTCTAAATTTATATAAGACTCTCACTTGTATAAGTGGGAGTCTTATATATTAAGATTTTAAAAAAGAAGATAAGAATTTAAAATTATTGTATTACAAATTTTATTATAATATTGAATTTTGTAGATTATTTTGCACTAATTTTATAAATTTGACTCTAAAATATACAAAAAAGCTTAAAAATTAAATTGTTGACTTCTTTTATATTGTAAAAATGCTGCAACAAACAAGCCGCTTAAAGTTATAAAAATTAAGCCTAAAATGATTCCAGATAACATAGGTTCAACCATTATTAGATTAAATTGAATCGGCAATCAATTAATATTTATCTTGTAATTATTTACTTATAATAATTCTGCATATGGTAGTTAAATTAATTTCCTGATTCTTTTAGTTCAGATATGTATATAAACTTTGTACTTTATACAGCTCTCAAGACTAAATATATATTTGTATTCAATTGACATTTTGGTTAAATACTAAACTATTTATAATGTATAACAAATGTCAATACACTTTTAATTTTCTTGATTGAAGATATTAATTGGTGATATTGCGTGACTAATTTTGAATGTATTAAATAAGTAATAATAGATAAATAATTGTTTTAATTGATTTAGAACTAGATAGTATATGTTGTTTTCTTTAAGCGAATATAAAACTTTATAACAATTTAGTAACATTAGTTTCATAATGATCATAGTTATATCTTATTATATATTAAGTGTATTGATTTAATAAGTATTTTAATATATCATAGAGTCTAGTCTATATACAATAAATAGTATCGTTATTTATACTTATTATTTTATTTCTAAGCTGTAATCTAATCTATTTAACTGATACCAGAAAAATTTATTTTTCTGATTTTACAATAGATATGATTATTTATAATTTCTCTACGTGTATATTTTGTAAAATATTTGTTTCTGTCTTTTTTTAATTAAAAAACTTCAGTTATTAATTATAATTAATACTTATATAAAAAATGTAAAATTAATTTATTGTTATTTTTTCTTAATTATGATTATTTTATTTATTTTATATAATACTACTTGATATCAGTTAGTGATGTTATATTAATTTTTAATCAATGAATCACTATCATATCTGATGATAGTTCATTAAAAAATATATAGAATCTTGACAAAATATTGGGGGAATCAGATTATTATTTATACTAATCGAATCCTCATTCTTAAGAAGTATAAGCATGATCACTTTGTTTAAATTTAAATAATTTGCAATATTTTTTTAAATATATCGTTTATTATTCAGGATTTTGGGTACGTTTTAATATGAACGTTTTCTTCGATAAGATGGATATCCTAATAGAATAGATATGTAAAGACATCAATCAAGACTCTTTTGAATCGAATTTTTTCTATTTCTAGCTTTTTTAGCTATTATTTCTACGATCTCAACTAGTTAGTTAATTGATATAATACTACATAATTAGTGTCGAACTCAATAGTATTTTATGTTGCATGTATTTATTTTAACCTAAAAAAAATCGCACAATTCCTCCTAATAAATTAATTAATTTTATTTTATTATACAATATTCTATGAGTATTGTATAGCAAGTGGTGTATTTTCGAATTTCTCATAATACTAGTTGTTTAATTATTCAAAAGTTAATAATACAATAGATCTAAAAAAAGTATTAACATTAACATTAACATTAACATTAACATTAATATTAATATGATGCTTATTACTAAATACATAAATATAAAATATTAAATTATTAGAACTTTATTTTATATGTGATTAATAAACAAAGCTAAGATGCCATAATTACTAATTAATAATAACTTGATTTCTTACTATATTATCAGTTATAATATATTTATAATATTAAGGGTGGTTAGCTCAGTGGTAGAGCGCCTGCCTTACAAGCAGGTGGTCACTGGTTCAAGTCCAGTACCACCCAGTTTTGATAATTTTGTATGGGTTCATCGTCTAAGGGATTAGGACAGAGACCTTCTAAGTCTCTAATGTAGGTTCGAATCCTACTGAACCTGATATTAATATATATTAAAAAATATAGTGATATATAAAAAATGACAAGTAATTTAATTGATAATTATCTAATTATCTCACGATATCTTTACCATCTCTTTTTTTAATATATTTACGATGTTCATAATAAATTATTTTATACTAATTTTTATAATATTAAAATGACGATTACAACAAAATTATAAATTATGAAGTAGAAGATTTTATAAATATTAATTTGTGAATTTTTGTGTATATACTAAAGGAGCTTAGCAACTTATTAATAAATTTGATATACTATTTATTAATGGAGAAATGGCTGAGTGGTTTAAGGCGTAGCATTGGAAATGCTATTTAAGGGTTTTCTTAACGAGGGTTCGAATCCCTTTTTCTCCTAGAAGTAAAATAATCCAATAAATGATTATATTACTATTTTAATGATATTATGTGTTACAGTGAGTATAAAATGATATCTCCCTCTTATAAAAAGTGGGAGAGTAATAGTATTAAATGTTAAAATGTAATTTAGTATATTATAGAACTTTCAAGGTTTAAATTGGGATCTTGTATTTTACCCATGTATACGTGTGTAATTCTTAACTTCATCCAATCTATAAATGTTTTATTGGTTGATACGATTGCTAATGAGTTGGTAAAATTTTTTGGAATATTTTTATCTTTATTAATAATTTTACTTGTATCTTCCATAATCCAAAAATCTGGTTCCATATTATGATTTAAATAAAAGTTAGTTCTTTCTCGTAACATTTCTTCAATAGGTTCTTCTTCTAATAAAAATTTTTTGCTTGCTAAGATAAAGTAATAAGTATTCATATTATATTGATTAATATTTGTTATAGTTAAATGTTTAAAAATTTAAGCGTAACGAAAAAACTATCTATAAATATTGTTATGACCTAATTGTATTTCAGATAGATTAGAGTCAAGACTTAAGTCCCATTATATATTTTTATTGTTTACCGTACGTGTTAAAAAAAGTTAGTAAAATTGACTGAATAACATATCATTTATTTACAAGGTTATAGTACAATTGATATTATATTATCTATATATTATCATTATGATATCTATTCTTATATAAAAGCTAAAGCTATAGCATTTATACGGTTCTTTGGAAACGTAATAAATTTCATAATATTCATATAATTAGAGTGTAGTATTAATTGATAGTATACAATATCAGCAATAATCATGCATTTTTTAAAATCGAATTATGAACATAATTACTGTGCTTAATCTAAGTGCAGATCTTAATATACATTTATTAGTATATTTTACTAGATCAAATAATTTGCTTTTTATGTTTTAGATATAATAAAACTTTAAGTGATATAAATAAAATATATATTATTTTCCAAATAATTATATTGTGTCATTAATTTAAAATTTTAGCTTAATTATGATTATAATAGTAAATTATAGTTAATTTTTTAAAATTTATCAATTATAGATTAATGTATTATTTATAACTGTACAGATTAGTGAGAAAGATTGTTTGAGACCTTCATTTTAAAGTAAAAATTGGAATTAGGTATATTTAATTAAATAATTAAAATAAGTAAAATATATACGTAATGTTGATAATTATAGATCTGCTTTAAATTATACTAGAAAGATGTACAGATATAGAAATGGTTTGAATATTTATGTAATTTATATATACTATTTTTGATATTAATACACTCCTATGATAACAAAATATTAAAATTGAATAAAATTTTTAGAACTAAACATATAGCTATAATTAACTCTTAGGTATAAATTACATGAATATATAATATAGATATGAATTGGGGATAGAATAGAAGGTACTAATGGTTGTTATTTCTATTTGATTGCAATATAATAAAAAGAAAAGAGATCTTAGATATTAATATAATCTAATAATAAAAAAATAGAATCATGTTTAAATTATTCTATAAAAGTGTAATAATTCTGAATAGTATCTCACTATAGTTAATATTAGTATAATTTATTATCAGGAATCGCAATTATATTATATATTATTTTTGAATATAAAGCATTCTTAATTTATGCATTTCCAGTTGTCTATAAGATTGTATTAATATATTTAAAAACTTAGATGATTTTTTAATATATTGAGAACAATAATATTGTTATAGTTTCAAGTTTTTGATCTTTAGTTCATAAGTTAGTCTATTTTTTTGATAAATTTATGAATTGAATTGGATTTTACATAGTTGAGAGGCATTATTTTTAATTCCATATTTATTGTAAAAACTTATTTTTTAATTTTTGAATTGATACAATTATATTATCTCTTTTTTATAGCTAGTATATAAATAGTACAGTCATCATGAGAGAGAGAGTTTCCTCCTAAAATTAGCAAAGATTTATCTATATTTATTGTTAGATCGAGGAATAGGAAATTTATGAGTTTATTATTTAATAATAGATATTTATCTTCATTTGTAAGAATGAATAGAAGTAAGTTTAAATACTCTATTTTCATATGAATTTGACCTGTAGAAGAGTATATATACTTTATTATCCTAACTATTCATATTTTAAATTATTATAATGCTTTCGTATGATTTTTTGATGCTAGATTAATATTTGAAAATATAAACGGTATTTGCTATAATTATATTTATTACAATTATATTATATTTTTTCATATTATGGTCAAAAAAACTATACAGGTTCTTTTACGTCAAGATGTTTCCAAATTAGGAAAAAATGGAAGTATAGCAAAAGTATCGAAAGGATATGCTCGTAATTATTTATTACCAAATCAAATAGCAGTAATAGCAACAAGCAATATCATTGAGAATGCAGAAAAACAAGCGCTTATTAATGCAGAAAAACTAAAACAAGAGATTGAACAAGCTCAATTAAAAAAAGTTTTTATGGACTCAATAAAAAAACTAACAATTAAGAAAAAAGTAGGTAAAGATAATTTAATTTTTGGAAGTGTATCTGATGTGAGATTTGTTCTAATAGGAGAATTTTATTAAGAGCAACTATAATATCTATAAGATTTTGTAAATTATAATATTGAATAGTGATATAAGTGTAAAAAATTATTTAGTATCTTATAATAATAGAATTCAAAAAAGTTTATATTACATATTTATGAATCTAATAATATGAGATGCTCATTCAACATGTATCTAGGTTATATAATATTATCAGAGTATTCCACATAATTAAATTAATGATGAATATATAATAACATCAAAATACAATTTTAGTAAGGACAATCTGTAACAAATATAAATGATTTAGAATAAAATAATATTTAAAAATATTATTATTTATTCAGAGTCATAAGTAACACTTATGGTGAGATTTGTTTATAGGTTATCAATATAAATGATAATATTAATAGTCTTATCAAATATTACCTATAATATTGCATAAATCGGGTACTAATTTATGTAATATAATTTAATTGTGATATTTAACATGATCAAATATCATCTAAGAAGAAAAATTTTTACTATTCGAATTAAAGCTAGAGGTATATTTTTTGTTAATAGCAATTCACATCTGCAAGAGGCAATAAAAAATAGTTAGTCATAAATTGTATGATTTTTTTTTGCGTAATGCTGATATATTTATAATCATTACAAAGAAAACGTATAAAAATTCGTTAAATAATTAAATTATAAAATAAAAACATAGACTATAATAAACTGTATAAATATTATTATAAAATTATACGAGATACTCATACAGGTTATTTGAATTAGTTCCGTAATTTATTAAATTCATAAAAATTGAGTCTATATAATACTCAGTAAGTAAAATTACGATATAAATATGCAGTTCTATATTTTATTACTATACATCTGGAGATACTATCTTTGAACTTTAGGTTAGATACTTAAATAGTTTTGGAAAAATGCTCATATCTGTTCAATACTTTGTTTAAAAAAAGAATATAAGTAGTTACTTAATAGATTACAAAGAATTTTCATATAATAATTTATAGTCATATAATTTAATAATATTGAATATATTTGTATGGATTATTTCAATAAATATAATATCAATAGCGATCAATAGCTGAAAAATATTTATTATATAAATTAAACATTTTAATACTATAATGTGATTTTTTGATCACTATCAAGACATAGACTATTTTTTATAGAAATAATATTATTAGTTTTAAGCAATAGATGCTTAAGAATAGATAAAAAAATATATTTTTTTAATACTAGGCTTATAAATAAACAGTATTAGGGAAACACTGAGAATAAGCTTATCTTGAAATGAGTAAAATAAATTCACAAACTCCGATAAATCAACAATTAGATACCTAATATTTCATATTTTATTAATAATTCTTAATTTAGATAAAGATGAAATTTTTCAAAGTAACATCTCTCATAGAAGTCAAAATTCATTATTAATAGAAGAAATATATAAAATTTAGAGTATAATATAATATATAGCTTATAAATATCATATATTTTAGATTTTTATATATCATCAAATGTACGTTTCTTTTGATAGTATAGATGTGATAGAGCTCAAAATATGTAAATGTAAGTAATGAAGATATATTTAAGAAGTTTTATAAAATAACTTAGTCATTAAAAAATATTCATTGAATAGAAGTAATAATATATGCGAATTTTATTTAAGAGAGTCTTAAGACATCAATATATCATATCTAGATTTGAATGAGAGTATAGATATAAACTTACACAAATGTAAGCAAAAGTAATCAATCATATATAAACTTATTTTGTATATCTATTCTACTTTAATATTATTATAATATCAGTTATGCCTAATATTTTTCCGATATAATCAGTAAAATAATCATTCATGTAATTATCATTTAACATAAATCATAATTAATTCATAATAAAATTAATCGTACAATTTATAATGATATTATATACGATTCAGATTGGAAATAGTACGTTTGGTTATCATAAATAAAATTGAAGTTTTACTACTTTACATATTGAATTCTTTATAACATCAATAAAAATATATATATCACAATTGATAACTTATAGCAATTAATTTATACTACTCAATTATCGCTTTAAATGAATTCAACAGAATCGGTCTAAAATAACCAAAGAATATCTATACATTTATCGTATTGTATTATTGTTAGAATAGATAATAGGTAATTTATATATTTACAATTTTATATTCATTTTGATTCCGTAGAAATTTTAATTAATAAGGTGCATTTAAATGACTTAATTATAAAATGATAAATGTAAATCCCTTTAGCAATAAGTTGGTAAAAATGTATTCAATGAAAGTTAACAATACAAATATAACTATTTAAATTCTATTCAAATTATTAATATTTATAGTTTTTTATCCCAAATAAAGAAATTGCCTCCTTATTACTTATGAAAACTGGTGAAGTAATTAATAAGCAAAATATTAGTATTCCTGAAATAAAAACTACAGGTATATATAATATTATAGTGCAGTTATATCCTAGCATTATTAGTAACCTACAATTACAAGTTATACCCTTTATTACTTTATAAATAAACTATTAATGTATGATCTATTGATATAAAATTGATGGAATTTATTAATAGGAATACTTGCTTCAGACTTTTTTTATATGAAAACCGATAGATTTTATCTAATTCATGAATCAAGATAATACTTTATGACTATGTCTGCAGCGATGCTAGTTTTAGAAGATAATACTAAATATTGTGGTTTATCCATTAATCCTCCAGGTCTTATTAAGAAAGGAGAAGTTGTATTCAATACAGGGATGAGCGGATATCAAGAAATTTTGACAGATCCGAGTTATTGTGGTCAAATAATGGTTTTTTCTTACCCCGAACTAGGAAATACAGCAGTTAATTATGAAGATGACGAGTCTATTATGCCATATACACAGGCGGTTATAGTGAATAATATATGTTTTTCAATTAATAATTGGCGTTCAAAAGTATCTTTTATTGAATATTGTTTAAACAATAAAATTATTTTATTATATGGCATTGATACTAGAAATTTAATAAAAAAAATTCGTTCAAAAGGTTCTGTGAATGGACTTATTTTTACGTCTTCAGCAACTGATGTATTACAACAAAATCATCAGATTTTATCTCTTTTAGATATACCTTCTATGGAAGGTTTAAATTTGGTTAAACATGTATCAACTAAAATGCCTTATCAATGGAATTATAAAAGTAAAAATAATTGGTATAATTATATCAGTGAAAAAAAAATAGAAATTCAAAAATATTATAAAATTATTGCTTTAGATTTTGGAATAAAAGCTAATATTTTACGTAGATTTAATGATAAAGGATGTTCAATAATCGTTTTACCAATTTCAACAAGTTATGAAGAGATTTTAGCCTATAAAGCTGATGGTATATTTTTATCTAATGGCCCAGGAGATCCTTCAATTGTTAATAATGGAATAAAAACTGTGATACATTTATTATCAATAGAAAAAATGATTCCTATGTTTGGTATATGCATGGGACATCAAATTTTAAGTTTAGCAATTGGAAGTTTAACCTTTAAGTTAAAATTTGGCCATCATGGGTTAAATCATCCTGCGGGATTAACTAAACGAATGGAAGTCACGAGTCAAAATCATGGTTTTGCTGTTCAACCAGAATCGATCAATAATGATTGGATTAAAATTACACACTTTAATCTTAATGATCAAACTATTGCAGGCATTTGTCATAGATCTAAACCGATTTTTTCAATTCAATATCATCCAGAAGCAGGACCAGGTCCACATGATTCAGATTATTTATTTGATCATTTCTTAAAAATTGTATATATTTTTAAGAAAAATAGAGTATATAAAACAAGTTAATAATTAACTTTTAAAGTTGTTCTCGTCGATTTTTAGAAGTCCCCCAGTTGTTACAGCTGGGGTATGCTACTGTTCAAAAAAGATAGTATATAATAATTTAAAACGATATATAAATTGCTACAATCTCTAAAGTACTATACTTGTTTTATTCTTAATATAAAGTAATAATTAAAGATGCGTTATGAGTATAATATTTTTAATAGTATAAAGTTTATAAGCAGAATTCATTACATATGTTTGATGTTTAAAAATGGATCTCTTCTTGAGATTTCACATATAGGATCAGGAGGTAGTAGTACTGATAGTGCCAGCAACAGCTATAGATTGTAGTTTTATCGTAATATGAATTTATGTTGAAGCAGTTAAATTATAGATATGAAAAGGATAAGTTATAAATTTCTGAGTAATCATTATTGCCCAGCTTCTATGACCAAAATATGCTAAGTTATCTAAAAAAATGTCAAATTCAGATATTTATGTTTTAATTTCTAATAATTACAATAGTGTAATTCTCTTTTGATTGTATTTATTTTTCATGATATATACAGTTCTAAACAGAGAATAGGCAAATTAATAATAGTCTAAGGAAGTATTAAGAAATTATCTGGAACGAATAAAAAAATATATGAAGTAATCCTTACTAAAAATCAAAGTTCATATTAATTAATCGTAAGACTATATTAATTAATATAGTTTATTAAGCGAAATCACTGCACTAAAAAGCTTTTGTGTCAACCAAAAACCTAGTTGATAGAATATATTATATAAAAGAGGAAACTGTAGCTATCGATAAAACGTTTTGCTCAAGAATAGTACTATTACCTTCGAAGAAATTCCCCAAAAATATCTTCCACCTTCAGCATAGAATATACAAAGCCCACAAAATAGAAAATTATAGTTTAGTTCGTAAATTACAGCGACTATTATTGTAGTCAAGAGAAGCTAGATTCTTCTCTATTCGTGAAGTAATACAATTTAATATGAGTAAAGTAACTGTAAGAGTAGATAATATTATAAAATAAATCTGTAGCAAAAATTTAACATATTTTAGGATTTAAAAGATCAAATATCAATATCCGCCAATTAAGAGATTGTATCTACCCAAATTGAATCAAGAAAAATGACCTCTAAGATAATTCCCACGATAAAATATAAAATCATATTAATTGAGTTACGTAACTAGAAAGTATCATAAGATCCGCATTACAAGCTAAAGTTGTTGAATAGTGAAGATCTACTACAGAAAAAAACTATCGAAGTAGTATTATAGCATTTTTTTTATATAATATTGTATTCTATAGAATTGAAGAGCTCTGAAACCAATGAATTAGATAAATATTTTATCACAATGAGAACTAAATATATCATTAAAAAATCTGAGATTACTCAACGTGCATTAGGATATCTAAATGATATAATCTTTTTTTAATACAAGACGTAAATCCTGATGAATTACGTAAAAAAAATAGATAACTTATTAGAAGCATGAGGACTTAACGAAAAAGACTTAAAAAGTTATTTTAATCAAATCCATAGAAAGATTTGATTTTCTGGGATCGAGATTTGAATTAAAGACTAACAAAGTAATCACATCAATATCTTATAGGAAAAATAGACTTAAATGACTGATAATATTAAATCAACATCTCAATTTGTAATAATAAATATAATTCAGTGCAATATTTATTATTATTTATTATTTAATTATGTTGTAGTAAAAATCAATCTATTTCAATTCGATAATTATTCATACTATTTGAGTACGAATAAACAATAATATCGAAAGCCCCCATATAGCTTTCTATGTAATGCTTATAATTTCATTTTGACAGTGTAGGACGATATTGAATTTTAGCATATTATGGAGATTATTACAATTATTTAAGCTGTATAATTTTTATACAGAATAATATAATCTACATGATAGTATAGTGGTCAGCAACAAATTGAAAAGTTGAATAATATTGTAAATCTAGAAGCAGTATAAAGTGCAAGCTATATGTTTAAAGCTCAATTATCAGCAGATTAGTATATTAAGATGAGGTATAAGAAAGTTAAAAATATATAATATAGATGAAATAAGTAAATTGAATAATTGAATCAACTATATAGTGTAGTCAATAGAGAATAAATGGATATATTATAGTACTAGAGGTTATTTGTATGTAAATTATGTATTATATCTTGAATAGTAACGAAATATATATCAATATTTATTTTGCCATTTACCAAATATCCCTAATTATAGTAAAAGTGTTAAATTGTACGACTTATAAAACACAAAATTTACAAGAGAATCGATCTTGATTTTAGTAGCTTTTATAGTTAAGCCTACTCTAAGGTCAAGAAGCTTTAATCGTTTATAGAAGTTTTTTAATAAAACCTATATCATATAAAAGGATTAAGATATAATAATAAGTGAGATGATTATATACTCTTATAAGATTATTTAGAGCTGTTGAGTACACTTGCTGTAATTTATAATTTCTAAAAGATTATTATATTATTATATTCAAGTGTAGTATATCTTTTTTATTTTCTTAACTTGAATCGTTAGACCTTGAGCTTAACGTAAAAATCTATAATAAAAAACTTTTTATAAATTAAAATAAACTATAGTTAATAATTCAACTTTTAGTGAATTTATTAATTCACAAATTTGATACAATAACTCATAATATTAGGGATGCATATTGGTTAGTTGAAATTGAGTTTAACCGAATTCTACTGAATTAACATTATTTAATAACATTGTAGAATGATTAGAAGATCTATTTATACCTAGAATAATAATTAAGACAGTATACATATTATATATATGATCAAAAATCAAGTGTTAATTATAGGAAAATATACAAAGTTTGCTATTTTTAATATATAGTTGACTGATATTATCAAAATACTCTTCTAAAACTATTATTTTACAAAGCAAAAAAGAATAAGATTTTGAAATGCTTGTGATATTATATTGAATACACTTTGGGTTATCTTACTAAGTTATTTTGAATTCAAAGAAATTTTGTTAAATTAGATGATAATAATATTTTTACTATTTGTTAACTTTTGATTAAAGGTTAAAAAATATAAAATATAATAATCTAAAAAATGTAACCTAACAATCAATTGGTAGACAAATTTTATAATATAAAAAATATATTTACAGAAAAAATAAACTTAAAATTATTTAAAGAACAAGTATAACTATATTTTAATAGTACAAAGTTAACAAGATTTTGAAGTCTCAAAATTTCTAAAAATAATATCTATCAAAGAGAATATATTTTTAATCAACTTGTATCTTTGATAAAATACCAATATCTAATATTATAAATATAATGCAATCATTTCCAATTAACTCTTTTATCACTAAAGTAAAATATATCTGTATTTCTAGCACACATATATAGCATTATAATTATATTTTTATAACATGATTAAAAAATGATGTACTTCTCAAGATGGGATATCAATATACTACTAATTCAAAATATCTATTATTCGCTCATATTATTTTTATAGTCAAATATAGAAAAAAGTATTATTTAAATATGTAGATGATAGAAACATCAGATTTAATAATTTCAGCAACAGAAATAACATATAAATTATTAATATGTAATTTTAAAAGATTTTTGTTGTAACATTAATTCAGAAATTTAAGATCGTATAAGTTTATAGTATTTAGAGACTAATATGAGATAGCAAAATAGCAAATATTCTCATAAAAACATGACTGTCTAGATAAAACTTGTTCATGAAATGGTTATTTTATTTCTTTCATTGGTTAATACTATTTAAAACACATGTTAATGTTATATTCTGAATTTAGTCTTTAGGTTAAATAATATATACATATATCTTTCGTGAACCGAATTTTTTGGACTTATTTTTTCAAATTTATAAAAATAATTACGAAATTATTATTTACAATGTATCAATGATTAAGATGTTCTTACATATTTAACTCAATAAAAGCTTCTTATGATTAAAACATAGCTCATTATGCATATGTGTTACAAAGTAGTAAAAATAAAGCTAATAAAATGCTTTTATTATATTTATATGATATAAATTAATTTTTTTCAAGAATATCTATTGTGTTTAAGATAGAACTTTATTCACATGAAAAGAGTTTAAGTTATTCTTTTAAGACTAATGAAATAATTGATCTTAGAATTAGAAATTTTATTTTTATTTTGTTTATATTATGGAAAATCATTTATGTGGAGTATTATACATCAACAACTAGTCCTGTTAATTAAAGAGCATGATCTTGTAAAGAATAGTAATATCTTGCTTGCATTATCTGGAGGACAAGATTCGTTATGCCTTTTGCAAATTTTTAAAGATATTCAAATAGAATATATATTTTCTATTGATATTATACATTTCAATCATCAATGGCGCATAGATGCTACTCAAAATATGTTTTTAATAGCACAATTATCGATGTATTTGAAAATGAGTCGATATTTATATACAATGCCTGTTGGTATAATGGATGAGATGACTTCAAGACAATGGAGATATAAGTTAGTATATTTTTTATCTATTCAAAAAAAATATACTATGATTATGACGGCTCATACAGCAACAGATAAAGCCGAAGTATTTTTTCTGAATTTATTGCGAGGTTCTCCTCTTGAAACTTTAATTTCATTAGTGATACTTAATCAACTGACTTCAAAATTAGTTGTTTATAGACCTTTATTATTTTGTAATAGATCAGATATTTATTGGTTTTGTAGAAAGTTTTTTTTGCCTGTATGGTCTGATTCAACAAATTATAATTATGGAATGGTTAGGAATAGGATTCGGGAAGAATTTATACCATATCTAATGCAATATTTTAATCTCAAAATAGAGAAATATATTAATTATATAGTCAGTATAATATATAATGACTATGAGTATTTACAATATATTGCTTTATATTTTTATTATAGATCTAGACATATTCGTTTTGCAGCTTTATATCGTAAGATAATGATTGTTTTACATTCATCAATTAGATACAGAATATTAAAAATACTTTTAAAAGAGTATGTAAATTTGCAAATATATAAAAAGCTTATGTTATTGATATCTCACAAACAACATGATAATAATAATATCATATTGAGACATATAATATATCAAGATTCATGTTTAATTGGATTATATATAGACAACAATTGGCTTTATTTTGTATCATCTAATTGAATGTCTTTTCTTAAATTATTTATAAGTACTTGATAGATAACAATCAGTAGCAAAGTGAAGCAATTACGGATATATAATTTTAAATTGAAATTTGTATCAAATAAGAAACTTCTTTTAGGTATTGTATAATAAGCACTTATGTTTATTATTACTATTACAAATGCTAAAGATTTTTTATAATTAAAAAGAATGATATGTGTAATTTTAATTAAATCAGTTATTAGTCTACTATTTTGAAAAATAGAAATTAATTTGACTCTAGATAGGTTGTATACTATCAGGATTATCTATTTTTATTACATAAAATGATTAAAAAGTCGAAAATAATTATATTTATGCGGACAGTGTAGATAGTATAATTACTACACCAAAAAACGATTTAAAAAATCAAGTAATTATTTTACTAGATAGATATTATACTAAGTTTCAATTTATTTTGTATAAAAATATTCAAGACATTAATTTAGGAGGTAAAAAAATGGAATTTTCTATTTATTCATCTTTATTAAGATCCAAAAATTCAAGATAAACTATATTTTTCTGACAATAAATTATTAATAAATGTATTTATATACGTCTAAACAGTTGTGATATCCATCAAAAAATGGATATTTATTAATTATATAATATATAATAATATATTATTTATTTAACAAAAAACTATGTAAAAGATTTTCAGTTAAAAATAGAATTTAAACAATTTTTCATATATTTCTCACTGAATTTGCATATCAATTAAAAACATATAATATACAATTTTATACAAGATGTATAAATTACACTTCAGAAGAAAGTAGATTCGCTCATAATTATGTACTGAATAATTAGTAACTTCTTTACAATTTACTTTTTTAGAAAAATAATATAGATATAGAGTTGAACTTATATTGTATTACAAGATTTTTTAGATAATTCATGTTAGTTATAGTTAAGAATATCAATTTAAATAGAGACATTGTTTACGTATTATATTATTTATTAAAACAGCAGAATCATTTTCATGGAATTTATAGATTATTTAGGGCGAACGACGGGAATCGAACCCGCGAATAGAGGAGCCACAATCCACTGCCTTACCATTTGGCTACGCTCGCCATCGAAACTAGTTAAATATTAACATAATCTTTTATAATTATTCAAGATTTTCTGTGTTATTATATAATATAATAAGTATATGTTATTATATCCTAATTGTTATAGAAAGGTAAAGCTTGACCCTTTTAGGTATGAGTGTTAATCTTTTTATCGTTGAGAATGTTTTACAAAAGTATAAATCAAATTTGTACTAAAATTTTTAAATAAGTAAATAAGAGCCTATGCAAGGTAAATTGTATTGTATTATTATTATTATGTAAATGAATTATCAAGGTTACTTAGATAAGTTAGATTATTAATAATAGACAGATAATGCATATCTATTTAAAGCCTATCAATATGTTAAAACTCATAAATAAGTAAAATATATCTGCTAAGTTTCTTGCATGTTTTGATTTTATTCTCATATCGATTTATAGTATAAAATAGCTAATTTATAATTATAATTGCTTCTTAGTTGCGTTTTTAACTTGGTGAAGTTGTGAATTATTACAATGAGTACAGTTAATATATAAATTATATAAGAGAGCAACTTCATTATACGAAAGAGGTAAAAATCATGACTAATTACATACAATTTCATCACTCACAATTAAGAGGCTTATATGAAACAAGTGACAAGAAACTAAACTATGGTTGTTAATTTTATGAGATCTGATCATTTTATCATCTTTGTTTTTATAAGATGTAGTTTCTTTATATATAGCTTAGCTGTATAATGGTGGAAGCATATTGGAATGACTACAATTTACAGTTTTTTTTAAAATATTTATTTTCAGTTTTGTACAGTTTATTATTTCAGAGAATGAACAGGAGTAGATTTTAATTACTTCATTATGATCACTGTGAGTATTAATTTTGTATGTATATAAATATTCAGCATTATTGAATTATGATACTTATCTAAAAAGTACACATAATAATATTTTTTACTATTTAATATGACGTATCCATTTTTAATTAATGAATTTAATTCATTAAATTTTGAGATTTCATCCTCAATACCAGTTTTAATTAATTTAAAAGGTATAAAAGATATAAATTTCATTAACACAATAAGACAACAATTTTATATAGATCAAATAGAAGGATATAATTGTAATAAAAATATTTTGCAAATTTTATTGAATACTATGCAAAAGTCAGGCCTTTTTCGAGAAATTTATTGTAAACATATTATATTGCACCAGTATCAAGTGATTGAGATTCAAGTAACAGTTTATCCGACTTTATCACATATTTGTATTATTACTAATGAACCATATGTAATTCCGTCTATTATTTTTAAAAATATATTTAAAACTCAATTAGGTTTACCTAAAAATTTACAAAAAATTCAAACAGCTATCAATATGCTGATTGATTATTATGATTCATTAGGATATAAATGGGTTATAATAAAAATAGATGAAAATTCTTTTAATACAAATAAGCTAATTTTAAGGATATACCAAGGTCAAATTGAAAAAATTGATATCAAATATATTCCGAATAATATTTATGATAATTCAGTATTTCGTAATAGTTTTTTATTAACATTATTGCAAATTAAAGAAAATCTTCCTCTTAATACAGAACAATTAGATAAACGTATTGCCTATTTTAAAAGTATGAAACTGATCGAAAATATTTTTTATGATGTTGTTCAATTATCTAATCATAAATTAAATATTATTTTAACTATATATAGATTACCAGACAATAATATTTATATTTTATATCAAAATTATGGATTTATTTCAATATTAGATAAATTAAGTTATGGTCTTAAATTCATTAACCTGAATCCATCTTGGATATATCACTTTAATTTAATTGCTTGTCATACATTTTATACTCATAATAATATTCCTGATAATTTTGAATTTTTAGATCAAGATTGGTACGTATTTTATGTGAAATATTTTGGATTTCAATATTATCTTCGTTCTCTGAGCGCATATAATTCACTTTTATTAAATTTACAATATACAGATAGTTTTTCTGTAATAAAAATTGGATATCAATATCCATGGTATAATATTAAAAGTAATTCTATCATATATGTTTATGCAACTATGGTACATCAACAAGCTTATATTTATCATTATATTTCAAGATTTTTATATAATCCTAAAATACCGATCTTTAATTTTTTATTTTATAAATTCATCATATACTCTAATAATTTATCTAATCTATATATAAATATTACATATCAAATTAAGCAAATTATTTGGATTAATGTATCTCATATATATAATCCTATTCTTTCGTATTTAATCCAAAATTATAAAATAAACTTTATTTCAATACATAATAAATATTCTTTGTATTATAATTTAATATCGGAAACTATACAAAATTTAAGTATATTTTCAATCAATCTAAGCTCCAACAATTTAGATAATACTAATACTCCATTAAATGGTAGTTATACACAATTTTTATATGTCAATTATCTGAATATACAAAATCAATTTAAAAAAATATATCTAAGATATGCAAAACAAGCGTATCATATATTTTTTTATCAAGATATTGTACATTTTAAACTTCAATTTAAAAAGCAGATACATCGTTTTATGATTCATTTTTATGCATCTTTAAATTATGGTTCATCTCAATTTTTACCTCTTAATAATCGAATTATAATAAATCATTTATTTAATTTACGTTCATATTTTAATAAACCTCATATTTTTGATCCATATTTATGGAATATAGAAATTGAATATATCTTTTTTACTAGCTATATATTTCTATTTTATACATTTATTGAATATAAAACCGCAATTTCTTCTAAATTAGATCTTATCATTACTAATACTAATAGTTATACTATGCCATCTAAATTGGGTAATCATATGCATACGGTGATATCTTTAGGCTTTGGTATCAAAATACATATTCCTTTTAGAGAAATACCATATGTGTATCTTGAGTATATTATTTATGGCCCTAATCAATATAAATTATATTTAAGATTATAAATTCTTTGTACATTAATTTTAGTCAGCAAACTTGTCAAAAATATTATTAATAGATTATACTAAAATAATGGATGCACAAATTATGCAAAACTATAGTCATATTAGAAATTCATGATATAATGTTAATTGTCCTTTCTTTTATTTAAACATAATCAAAAAATGCTAACTATTATAACACTAATACATTTTTTTATCTCTTTTTTATTATAGTGTATATTTTTTATATTATATTTAAAGCATATATATATTATTAAATTGTAACAAATTAATAAACTTGAACGTTACTATATAATATTTTTCTCAGTTTACTAACATGATTTAACACAACTATTTATGGAAATGGCTACAATTTTAAGTTTATTTATATCGAGTTTATTGGTTGGTATAACGGGATATTCTATATATACTGCATTTGGTCCTAATGCCAAAAACTTAAGAGATCCTTTTGAAGGTGTGATGTAAAAAATATTATTAGATGAAATAGATGAGTAAATATATATAAATGGAAACATAAGATGATATATAAGAAAGACTATTCATCTCTAGCTTTTATGAATTGTTCATTTATACTATATAAAATAGTAATTATATTAATTACAAATTGTTAAATTATATGTATGATATTAAAATATAATTTATAATTTTAGATAAATTAAGAATCAATATAATTCATCATTTATATTTTTGCAATTATTGCATGGTGTATTAAATTATAGCGATTTATCAATATTAATCGTGGGATAGTGTTATTATAATTTTGTTTGATAAATAATCACGTTACATGGGTTGCTAGAATACAATTAATGATATAATGATTAAATTGCAAATTTAACACATGAATTATATAGCTAAATTAATGAATTGATTAATTGTTAGTTATATTCCAAATCATATCATTAATATATAATTTAGATTTTTAACATGAAGATTGAAAATAAAACTCTAATTATTTTATTTCGGTTTAGTTTTAATCGGTGCTGCATAAGTTATAGGAATAAAAGATTAATATGAGTATAAATATTCCCTAACGTATTGCTAAAATATGTTAGGGGTAGTTTTAACAATTGTATAAATTTATGATATATACTAGTTATTGATACATTCATACTGATACTTATAAGAAATAGTAACACTTTATAAGAGTGAATTTTTGATAAGATATAAATATTATTATTATAAATTTGTGATAGAATCAGGAAGAGTGTAACATAATTGAACTAGGACGAGAAAAAGTAAAGTGTACTCACTTTATACTCATACTCTATACTCTGACATTGCATTTAAAAAGTTATCTTAAAAGGTTAGAGAAAATATAATATTTTAGACAACTAGTGAGTATTAAGCTAAAATTTTGAAGTAAAATAAAAAATCTGTAATTGTAATGCATTTTTATGCAATTTTAGATATAGCTGAAGACCCCAAATACAATTTCACTTATAAATAGTCAACTTATTAGTTAACTGATATAAAATATATTTGTATAATAAGAAACTCAAAAGTAAAATGTAATAAGCTAAATTATAGGAGAATAACTAGGAATAAAAATATTAATAATATATATTTTATTTTGTAGTTGAAATTTGTAAAGGTAAACAGTCTATTTTCAAATAAAGATATCTTGATATATAAAGAGATTTGATAAAATACTGACATCACATATTACACAATATGAAGAAGTCATTTGAAAATGACCCTTGCCTTGTATCATTATAAAATAAGAATAATCTATCTATATCTAATTCAATAAATATAATTTATATTTTTTAAAAATGATCTCAATGTCGCTCATGAACAGAGTTCTCAAGATTTCTTATTTAAAATATTTATGATTTGCTCCTATTATTTTTTAGTTTATTATAGAAAAAATTTTTATTAGATATGATATTAGCATCATATATAACGGCTATTGCCAATACTCATAATACTTTAATTATTAAGATACAAGTTGATAAAAAACTCTAGTGATTTTATTAAATATGGTCTCAAAATTTATGCTATAAAATTGATTTACACATTTTAAATAGTATCCTCTTTATTCTATTTAGAAAATGGAAGAAATATATTTGAAAAGAAAAAGAAAGCACTTTTGGGTCAGATAGTTATTTGATCTGTATTCGTCTTTATATCACTACAGAAAAATTCAAAATTATATTTAAACACAAGTATCAAGGTAAATATACAATGCTTCCCCCACTTTAAACTAATCTTGCTGTGAGCTATACACTATAGATTTAATTCATGGATCTTTATGTGCATATATGTGATAACATAGTGCGTAATCAACAGTAGCTAAAATGTCTATAAATTTTATTTATGCCTCAGTGATTTTTTAGATAGTTAATTACATACATATTTATAATATATTAAGTTGTATTTGTATATTTAATTGCATATGAAGTAATAAAAATTTTAGCGGTTCTAGTAATAATTTAGTTACTATAAATAGCCTAATTATATATTTATATTATATTTATTTATAATTTAGTATAAGAATAACAATATATTTGGACTTATTAATATAATTTTTTACATTTAATATTTGTATAATTTACTATAATAGATTTCTCTCAATCCATAAATATTAATTAATGTCTTATGTTCGAAAAAACTATAATGAATAAATCAATTACAATAGAAGATTTAAATCGATATGCAAAGCATTTAAGTTTATCTATAATTGGAGTGAGTTTCGAGTAAAAAACAGATATTTACTAATTGATATGTTATATATTAGCTTTCTAAATTATTTAATTCATTAAATTATAAAAGAATCTTTCTTTGGCTATAGTCAAAATGGTATTGTGCAATTATCAACTTATTAAATATATGAGTATGTTGCCAATTTTATTTTTTGATATATAGATTATGATTTTGTATATTTTATAATATTGATTTAGGCAATACAATATATATAAAATATCAGCTATACTCGTATTATATCAATAAATTAGTAAAGCGAAAACGATGGTATAAAATAATATTATGTTCATAAAATGAGCATTTAATTTAATATATAAATTGATATTCTAGTTAATGGTAATATTTAACATTTTTCACTATGAGAGAGAATCATCATAGAATAAATATAAAAATCATAATAATAATTTTGATCCCTATCCGATCCTTACTTCATCAGTGAGATTTTAATCAACATATAATTATTTTATACAAAAAAATTAATATATAATAGACGTTCTATAAGATGTATGATTATTATATTTCATATAATAACACCTATTAATCTATTAAAATACTATTGTATGAATAATGAATATATAGTGATTATTTTTATATGATAATTGAGTCGATTTAATTGACGATTTTATTATAAATAATCAAATTTATACTTATAATAACACTTAATAAGATTTGTATAATATAGTTGCAACAAATAAAATATCAAATATATATGTATAGAAAGTAACATAATATTCGTTATACATGATGAAATAAGGAAATTCTATTTCTTAGTAAGTAAAATTAGCTATATAGAATGTATACATAAAAAAATAGTATTGAATTTGTTTTGTGATATATTAATGATTTGAAGATATTTAATATAACAAATATAGATTCATCGTTGCTATATTTGCATAAATAACTATACATATTGAGATGTTTGTTAAGTCAAATAAATATGAGACTATCTTAATACGAAAAATATTATCATATTGACTGATGATAAGAATATAAATAATTAATTATAGAAATATTCTCACTAAGACATATCATTACAATGTATATTAACTAATATTCACTTTATAATAATGAGAAAAAGAATATTGTTAAGTTTGCGAGTTTTTATTTATCTGTATATGAGTATATGATATTATTTAATTGAAATTGACTTGGATAGTTATAAGAGAGCCACTTTTTATATAAATCAAAAAATATATCAGCGGTATCCTATTCTCTATACAATATAGTATTTGTTTATAAATATAAAGATAATCATGAAAAAGAGAAACTATTTAAGAGTAAATGTTTTATATATAGATTTAGTGTGGTTTATTTCAATTGATTAATCACTAATATATGAATAAAGTTAATATTTTGAGCAATTATATTCGATTAGTATATCAAATTGATAATATGAAGATATTCTTAATATTACTTCTTATCAAATAGATTGTTTTTTGAGCTTGACTATAATATAAAGAGTATAAATACTAGATTATTATTATTTATCTATATTCTCATATAGTGGATTAGAATATATAAGTTTAAACATAAGAAGTGATTTATATAAATCAATATATAATTTTACATAAGAGTTAATTAGAAACTGTTGTGAATTTAATTAAATAACAATTAATTAGATTATTAACATCCTTGTGTTTATTATATTTAAATTAAGAATATATATTTTTTATAAAATATCACATAATAAGACAATTAATTACTAGAATTATGATATTAAACAATTAAAATTTTTATACAAATAAGCATAGATTAATTTTGTGTAATTGTAAAGATTCTCTAGATCTGACTTAGTAGACATATATTAATAAGTATTCATTGTCTTATTAATTTTAATACTTGTAAACTATATAAATTAGTTATCTTTTTAATTATTTCAGTATATAAAGAATTCTAAACAGAAGAATGTATTATTGTTCGATCTTTATATTATATATAGTAATATAGAGAAAATCTAAATATATCATTATCATAAAAGATATTGTTTTATATGGCACAAATATAATATTTGACTTATATATGTAAATAAGGTAATTCGCAATAGAAATAAGAATCTATCAGAATGAAGAGTTTAATTTCATATTTGGTGAAATAATATTTTTATTATAATTAAATAAATTGGATAATTTGATCTAATTATAAAAATCTAATATATAAAATTGATAATCAATGAGAATTGTAAGTGTTGTCTAAGATATAAATTGTGTACTACACGTTTAAGATGAGATCCAGATATACAGAATTATCTTCAAATTTAATGTAATAAAATTTCTTGACAAAAGTAGAGTAATGAAAGTATTTTTAAGCAAAAAATAAAAATTTTAAATTATAATTCATAAAATAATATTTAATAAATAAATATTTTATTATCAACATTGCTACAAAAAATTTTTTTACATAATAATAGAAAAATGATTACTTAATTAATTGATATAAGATGAGAGAGTTCCAATCAGATTTATTTTATGAAATATGTAGTACAAAAATATAGCTTGAAGAATATTGGTCAATAGATTTATAATATGGTATGTATATTTATTAGTTAATTTTGATTTATAACGGCAATGTCAATAGAAAAAAAGAAGAGAGCCTTATGAGATGTAAGTCTCATGTATGCATCACATGGAGATATGAAGTAATATTATATTAAAATATTATATTAATTATTAAAAAATTGTTTATTGCCTTCAAGGTTTGATGTATTTTATATATAATATTATTTTTTAAACTTCTATAAAAAAAGATATTTGACAAAAGAACTAGAACTATGTATATATCAATTTTTTACGATGGATGGTCAGCAACGTATAAATAATGCCAAGGTTATATGTATTGGAGCTGGTGGGTTAGCCTCTGCTACTTTATTATATTTATGTGCTGCGGGTATTGGCAACATTGGTATTATAGATAATGATTATATTGAATTATCTAATTTACATAGACAAGTAATTTATAATACATATCATATTAATCAGCTAAAAATAGATTGTGCTAAACAGGAATTATTAAAAATTAATCCCAAATGTAAAATTGATACATATAATTCAATTTTATCTCATGAGAATAGTATTAGCATCATGGAGTGAATAGAATATAAAACTTGATAACTAAATATCAAAAAGTCGATTTTTTAGTATAAATTAGATAACTAAGATATTTTTTAATTAATACAGAACTTTTGATATTTTAATTTTATATGAATATTATAGTTATGATGTAAAATATTTTCCATAGTCATAAACTTTTCGGAATAATTATGTGATTTTAATCAATAAAAAATAAATAGTTGAAAAAGCTATTATACATATTTTCATATGCATGTATAGTTTTAAGAAAAAATGATAAATATTATTATTTATTACTTTAAAAAATATGATATTATTATCGATTGTACAGATAATATTATTGTACGGTATATATTAAGTAAAAATTCTTTATTTTTAAATAAAGTTATAATTTATGGGGCTATTTCACAGTTTCATGGGCAAGTAGGAATTTTTAATTTTCAAGGTGGTTCCACATATAAAGATATAGTATGTTTTAATCAATTAAATCAATTTAATATGAAAAAATTTTTGATTAATAAAAGAAATAGAATCATATATAAATTAAATAAATTCAACTTATGAAATCTATAAAAGTGACATCTCTAATCAACTAATAAGAATAATAATTTCTCAATGATTAAAAATGAGTATATATTATTTATGATACAAGAAATGTATAAAATCTTATGCAATTTGATTTAATGACTGCATTTTCAATATTGAATATATTCAGTTATGATGCAAGAATTAAATTTCTATGCTTTATATCCATTTGTGCCTACTATAGATTTAGAAAATAATTGTATATCTGAAGGGGTTTTAGGGATTTTACCTGGAATGATAGGAATTATACAAGCAACAGAAGTTATGAAGATTATTTTAGGCTTAAGAATTTCTTTGAATAACAAGCTTATGATTTGTAATTCTTTAAATATGAAATTTCGAGAAATTAATATTGATAGTCGCTATACATCATTTCAATATTATAAATGGTTAGTTGTAGATCACAATATTATAAAGAATATTGTGATTCATTTAGAACATAAAATTCCAATTATTTCATATGCAAAATATCAAGACTTAAGACAAAAAAATAAATGTCAATTATGTTATATCGGTTATCACAAAGAGATATTTTTTTTAGATAATAATATTATATTTACTTTATCCGAGATTCAATTTTCAATAAATCGATTAAAAGAATTATCTTGTGAAAAAATTTTGATTTTATGCTGTAAGACTACAATTAAATCTTTATTAGCGAGTATTTTTTTATATAAAAAAAATATTAATACTATTGTTATGGATCTTACTAATGTACAAATGAATTAAGTAATAGTATTCATTTCATATCGTATATATGTTATGTTCATTCGAGATGCTAAATAAAATAGGTTTATAATTATAAATATATAAACTTCATATTCAAAATAGTAATATTTGTGATGTTTTTGTATATTCAATTATGCTCTATAATTTAAGCTAAAAAGCATTTTCTATACAGATATACAAATTTATGATATGATAAATCATTTTATGGATAAGAAAAATAATGCAGAAAAATCGTTAATTAAAGTGGATAAAATATTAGGTTCGCGTCGTTTAAGTAGTTATTGGTGGGCAACCATTATTTTACTAGGCGGTTTGGGTTTTTTTCTAGTTGGTTATTCTAGTTACCTTCATCGTAATTTACTATTTTTTATAGATTCATCTTCGATACTTTTTATACCTCAAGGTATAATTATGGTATTTTATGGCACAACGGCTATATTTTTGGGAACCTATCTTTGGATTACTATTATTTTTAACATTGGAGGTGGGAGAGATTTATTATTAAGTAAAAATAACTATAATTAAAAGCTTTATACACTTTTGTATTTTTAATTACAATTACTGTTTAAGGATTTAATATAATAATAAAAATAAAGATATTCCAAATTGACTTAAGTAGATTAAATTGGTATAACATATAAAGATTAAGAGTATTTGTAATAATTCGAAACTTTATATATATTTTATTATTGATTATATTAGTAAAATAATTAAAAATGAATTATAGTTACTATTGTGATAATTTTTATCTATTAAATCATAATTTGAAAAAATAGGAAATCAATTTTATGATCCTAACATCATATATATTGTAATTACTTAATAAATAAAAATAAAGTAAAGTCATTATATGTATAACAAAAACTGTCATAGATATACAAGTAATGAGATAAATTTTTAATTTATAGATTTAATACAAATCATCCAGAATTAGGTTTCATCTTCATACTGAATATCTTTTTTATCTCTTCAGTAATAAAAAATTATATCTTTATACATTTTAAATCATCAACATATTATTACACTACTATTTCGTATTAATTTGAAAACATATTTTTATTTTTCATAATTTATACGAAATAATTGTCAATATTCATTATAATAGATCAATAGTTTTTAGCTATATTTTAAATCATATTTTTCTTGATCTCGTTAAAATTATGAATAATATAGATTGATATTTTTTATAGATATAAAAAATGTTTATATATAAATCTCAATAACAATGTTGAATTTATAAATATAAATATTACTATACCACTTGTAATAATAAGAAAATTGAAATTTTTTTATAGTTAATTGACGAATTTTTGTCTATGAGTTCAATCTGGAGATTTATTAAGTAAGATTGATTTTAAAGTTATAGATCTATTGCATCATTAGATTTAGTTATAAGCTACAAATGAAGAAAAAGATTGATGAATAAATATGTACAAGTTACTTTTTATAAATAGATCATGCTAATATATTAAAGATTAGCTATTGATATAATTATAATAAGTTAAAAAACTTAAAATTTGATGAACCGTTTTATGATTTAAGAGTTTCATGTACGGATCTAGTGTAGAGCATCTGTTATATAAACTTCCAAATATTGATTAAATATTTGGTTTAATTAAGGAAAAATAGATATCTTAATTAATGATAATAAAGTAAATATACAGAATCAACTATTATATATAATGAGTTTAATAAACAAGAAAATGATGAAAATATCGTAAAAATATGATTAAAGAATTACTGTACTCCCAATAATATTTTTAACTAATAAAATGAGATATTAAAAATAAAAAATAGTATAATATTAATTTCTTACATATAATTACATATTTTAAATATATTTAATTATCTTATTATGCGATAATATTCATTTTTTGATTATCATTTAGAGAATGATAAATTGAATAAATATCACTGAATAAATCAAATTTTCAATTCAGTAATATAAATAGAATCCTAATATTCTAATTTATTTATTATTAAAATTATTCGATATGGATTTCCTGGTAAAAATCAAACTATAACTTTAGAATATAAATTAGAAGAAATACAATCAATTAAAATAATGATTCGAGAAGGTCTTAATTATAAAAGAGAAATATATTTAAATATAAAAAATAAAGGTTTATTACCTTTAATGAATGTTGGCCAACCTTTATCTTTACTAGAGTTGGAAAAGAAAGCAATAGATTTAGCGACTTTTTTAGGTATAAAATTAGAAATATTAGAAAATAATTAATTATATTTTATGAAATTTGTTTTTTTGTTATATTTGTGAATAAGATAGTTAAAAAATATACAATTTGAATTATAAAAATTGTTCCCAAATATCGTCATGATGAAAGATACCTATATTTATTTACTAAATATAGGTATCTTTCATTGTAATATTATGGAGCTAATTTATAGCGTCCTTTTTTACGTCGAGATTTAATAATTTTTTTACCATTATGAGTCTTCATTCTAGTACGAAAACCTGATTTTCTAATTTTTTTTCTTTTTGTTCCTTCTAAAGTTTTTCGAGTCATATAATTATATATTGTTAATATATCTATTACACACTATATAGTCGTTAAGACTAAGGATGTAGAATGCATTTCTAATATTGAACTTACAGAAAGAATTACTTCTTTATTAAGTATTATAATAGTTTAATAGATTTTAAACCAAAAAACATAGAATATGCAAATGCTATAGATAAACTGAAAAATACGAAATAATATACAAATGTAGTCATAAAAATTGTTTTAACTATAATAATCAGAATATGTTTTACATAAATAATAGTAATTACTATTATTAAGAATTATTAATCTATTATTTATGTATAAATAATTTTTAAAATATTTATGCAAATTATTATAACATAGTTTATAATATTATGTATAAATTTTTTTATTTAATTTAATATCTGGGAAGAGAGCGATTTATAAATAAATAGGAAAATTAATTAACATATTTTAAGACTATATCATGTATTTAATTAAAATATTTAAGCTGACGAAGAAGTTACTAATTATAAAATGTGATTGAAAATATAAAAATTATTTTTCTCAATACCAAATGTATGGTATTAATCTATAAATGACCGAATAATTATACATAATATATAAATTATTGTAGTGTACAGTTTTTGCTTCATAATTTCCATACGAATTACTAATTAAAGACAGAAACATATCTATAATTATAATCTCCTCTATGGCTATGGCACTTATAAATCCTATTTATATCAATAAATATTTGAGTAAAGTCATATAATCATTTAAAGATTATATATAATTAATAAATACAGAAAACAATATTTAGTATTTTTTTAATAATAGAATAGATGAAGTGTAACTATAGAAAGTATATTTTGATATATATGATACATATGTAATCAAAAAAAATTATCATATTTCATTAGTAACTTAGTAATATTGGATTTGATACTTATCGAGATTATTTGAACAATTCATTTATATAATTATTATGATTAGAGAAATAAACACATATAATTATTTTAAATAGATATAATCTACATAGATTAATATACTATTACAAGTATGATTAGTGTATTGTAATATTTATAAATATATTAAAATTTAGAATAATAAATATATTATTAAATATCTTATAAATCTACTAGTGTTAACCATATGGCAATGTTAGATAATTATACATTAATCATATAACTTATTGCTTAACTGAAAATTTGTATATAATCAAAATTGTTAAAAGATTTATATGATAAACTTATATATAAAATGTATTGATGTTATATTGATATTCGACTAAATTTATTAATAATCAAGAGAATAATATGTGATTGAATATAAAATGTTATAACATATGAACCACTATAATGAAAATGGTCTTTGATATATATATATATATCATATTCGTATATTTCTCGAATACTATATAATCTATAGATATCTCATAAATGCAAGAATAGATTGATCATTTATAAATTTAATAATTAATAGTAATCTGGATTCTTATGTAGAAATAATTATAAACATATTCTAATGATATCCATGATATTTATAATTAAGATTATTGACTTATTAATTTGAAATGAAATTACGCTGAGTATACTATTTTAATAGTATCTTATTTTCTTGTATATTATAATATTATATACATATGCATATTTTAAATGTAATCTTGCTGTATAATTACATTAATAATAAAAATTATATACAGCTAGAATAAAAGATTGATTATACAATTATTTAATATATCAAACCTTATAATGAAGATCCGTTTGTTGGAAATGTGAGTGCTAGATTGCATAAATTAGATAAGACATATATTGATATCTTGATGCTTTTTTTATTGTCGTGTTGTAAAATTTTTATGGTATAGTATAATGGTAAATTCAAAAGATATATATCTATTTCCTGTAAAACAGCAGTAAAGCTAAATTTTATTTTTAATTATAGATATTTCCATTAAGAATTTAAAAAGTAAAAGTATACAAGTTTTTTATCATATATATAAAAGTAATTTATTGAAATTGAAATTGTTATAAAAGCATTATATCTCATTATATATTACTATAGTGTCTATTACTATACCCGTATCTATTAATTGGAATGCTAACTTAAGTTTTATTATCATATGATAATAATTATTCTATTATATGTTATAATGAATATTGATGCTATATATTTATAATAGTGAAAAGTTAATTATAATTAATAAAGTATATTATTTTTATCAATATTAAATTTATAATCATTGCATATAACTTAAATATTAAAAGATAATTCTACATAGATTATAATTGCATTTAGTCAATACAGAATTATATAGTATTATTTATTTGATAATCTTTTGATTTATGGACTTGATTGCAATATTGAAATTATATAGATACTAATATCCTCTGATATATATATAGGATATTATAATATTTAATGTTTTTTTACAGCTAAATTTATAATACAAATATAAAAAGGTTTCATTTTCAGTGCTTTCTTGATGTTATACTTATAATTTATATGCTGATAGAAAATCATAAATAAACTTTTTGAAGCCATCTAATCTATGTATAACTACTAATGGTTTAATCAAGCTGGACGATATTTTTTCAACTAGACTTGCTTTTAGCAACACCTATAAATACATCTAGTTTTACTAAAAGTTTTTTAAGTAATTTACCTGCTTACAGACGTGGATTATCTCCGTTATTAAGGGGTCTAGAAATTGGAATGGCCCATGGATATTTTTTAGTTGGACCTATGATGAGATAATAATATTGCATATAACAATTCTATATTATACTATAAAATTAGAAATATTATATATAAAAACTTTTATTTTAAAACAAATAGAATCTTAATATTGGTCTTTTATAAAAAAAAATTGTATAAAATTATATCCAAAATATCTCTAGTATTAGCACGGTTTGTTTTATCATAAAAAATGAAATAAATGTTTAATTTTAAAATATTCAAATTAAGCGATTAATTTTTCAATTTTAGAAAATATTTTCAACTTTTAAGTGAAATTATTATATATTTTATTTATCAATAATTCCATAAATAAATAACATGTATACACTATTTTGTAAATTTTTACCTAGTTTCTTGGAATAGATGTTATACTGATTGGCTAATAAAAATATTACTTTTATTAATATTATTTATATTCATATATAGATATTCAATATTTTGAGTTAACATAAGAAATACAAAAATGCAAAATGCAAAATTTTAACATTATATACATATACTGGATGATTTAATAAGAATATTATGAGGAACAAAGATAAACCGACATTATTATGTTTTTATTTTAATAAAAATGTTGCGAACATTTATATGGAAAAAGTTATATAATTTTTTGTAGAAATTATTAGCAAATATACACTAAAATTTCACTTGATAAATAACATTCAAGAATATGTAGTGATTTTAAATATTGTTATAATAGAAACCTTATTTTTATGAATACAATTCGAGTTATGAATTTTAGTATTCTATCTTATACTAATTCACATGTATATATTTTTACATAATAATAGTGACAAGATATTCGTATAATTTGTCGTTGTTATATACGTATATATATGAGAGAGTATTGTTAAAAATTGTATATGCTTTATGTCAATCGTATAGTAATATACCAATATTATTAACTGCTAAACTCAAGTTGTAAATATAAAATATTATATACATATATATACCGAATATGTTCGTTCGATTTTATTAGATTCTTAATCTTTATTGATTCAAATGATTAAAAGATAAGTTTTATACATTAAGTTTTTAACCTGCCTGATTATTATTACATTTTAAAGTATAAATATTTTATATAGATAATTAATTAGTATACAATAAATTAGGGTTTTATTGAAGAGCAAATTATTATTTTATTTATAGTGGTTACATTAGTAAATACCTTTTCTATTATTAATTAATTCAGCTAATTCTAATTACTAAATATCTAAATCAAATCAACTAATTGATTATATAAATAATATAATTCTTAATTCGTATTCTAGCAAGATCTTATAATAATTATAAAGGAAAATACTCTATACTAAAAGTGCTATAAAACTAATATATCGAAAATTGGTAATTTATTATCATTAATAATGATATTTAATAATTTTTTGTACTATATGACTGTAAAAATTTAACTGTTTTATTCACATAATGAACTAAATGCATCTAATTTTATATAAATAAATAGAACTTACGTATTAATGCCAAATAATAATACAAGATTTAGGTTTTTCACACATATAATAATTACTTTATTGTTAATAAGAAATTGATATAAATCTGTATTTATATTGATTAATAGGTTTACTAGGTTGATCATATCTATTTAACATCAATTTAAAAGATAAAATGAAGCTGTATAAAAGAATATTTCATTTACAGATTGATAAAATTATATCTATATATCTATAACTTTATATTCACATGTATAGAATAAATAATAAATATAATTATAAATATAATTACAGAATTTGTTATAACAACAATATGTAATTCAAGCTAAAATTAAATTCAATAATTGTATAACAATTATGTTAAGCTTATCAATAAATATAGTAAGCATATATTTAATTGATTTTGCGAAATTAGGTCCATTACGTAATATGGAAATTAGTTTGTTAATTGGATTTTTATCTGCAGTAGGCCTTATTGTAATATTATCAACTTGTCTATCAATGTATGGAACAGTATCTTTTGGACAAGAAGATTTAAAAGATCCTTTATATACTAGTAAAGGTTGGAGTCAATTTACTGCAGGTTTTTTTGTAGGAGCAATTGGAGGCGCAGGTTTTGCATATTTGTTATTAGTTAATGTACCTATTTTAAATACTTAGATTAAGCATATAGTATACATAATATATATATTTTAGGCTGCAAACTTTAGTTTGTAGCCTAAAAAAAATTTTTATCAATTATTTATATCTTTGTAATCTAATATATACTTACTTGTCGTTTAATTATGGAAAATTATATAAAACAGTTAAAATGGTCCATTATCAAAATTTTAAGTAATTTATCTTTTGCAATTATTTTACTTACAGTCATTTTATTTTTAAGTATACTCAGTACAATCATTGAACAAAATCGAAATCTTGAATTTTATAAAGAAACATATTCACAGTCATTATTTAATAATAAGTTAATAGCTTGGCAATTAATTATAACACTAGGATTAAATCATATGGCAAGTAATTATTGGTTTATTTTATTGCTGATCTTATTAGCTATCAGTTTAATTACGTGTACATTCGTGAATCAAATACCTATTTTTAAAATTGCTAAAACTTGGTCTTTATTAAAAACGAAAAAAAAATATCAAAATTTTAATTTTTTTACATACACTGAAAAGTATACGTCTTCTAATTGTGTACTAACATGCAATTATTACAAAAATTCAATATACTGTTTATATTGGAGGATATAGATTGTAAATATTATTAAATTTAATAAATATGTTAAATTGTATGTTAGAGAGTTACAGTGGTAATTTTGATTGAAAAATAGTATTCTATTTATATTCAATAATGAAAATTTAGTTTTTATTCATATTAATAACTGAATTTAAATTACATATTAGTAAAATATTATTAATATTATTAAATTTAAGGATATATACAGTAATTTTTGATTTAATAATGATTTCTTATAATAATATATATTATAAATTTTAGTAAAATAAGCTAATAAGATATGTGCTATTACATAAGGATTCTATAATAATAATCAATATCAATATCAATATCAATATCAAATATTACTTTTATCACTATTGAATCAATAATATTATTTTTATATATTTTATAAATTTATTGTTTTTGAATTGATAAGACAGTCAAAAATGACTTAATAGAATTCAGATATATTATTATAGAAATATAGATGATATATACTTAAAAAATAACTTAAGATATAACTACTTTTTTGTTGGTACCCATAGACTATAAAATTGTAGTTTATGAAGACTTATCTTAATAAGAATATTAATAGTTTGTGTTATTTGTAATATATCGATAAAAAATTCCCCTATTTAGAAAATTAAAAGTCTCCTAAAAAGATAAAAAAAGTTTAAATTTTAGATAACTAAATTCATCTTATATTCGTAGCTTTTGGATTGATTCAATTTATTTTAAGTTAATTAATAAATAGTTTGTTTCATTACTATAGCAAACTGTATTATAAAATATTGAAAACTTATTAAATCGTCATTATTATACGTTTCAACATTATGAATTTTCATACGCTTATAAAGGACTAATAGGAAGATTAGCTCCTATGATAGTACATCTTAGTATAGTTCTGATTTTATCTGGTTCCATGATAGGCTACACGCAAGGATTTATAGCTCAAGAATTTATACCTAAGGGAGAAATGTTTCATATTCAGAATATAATAGATGTTGGACCGATTGCAAATGTTCCTCAAAACTTAACAGGTAAAGTCCATGACTTTTTTATTCAATACGAAAATAAAAGAATTAGCCAGTATTTTTCTAATATTTCATTATTAAATGATTCAAATCAGTAAGATTTGTTGATAGATTATAAAATTAATAAGATAGATATTAAATCTGTATATTTGATTTTAAGTGATATTGTCCTGATACAATTTTTTGAAAAATTTATATAATATTTAGACTCAGAATAAATAACATAAAACTCTAAATATTTATCATTTAGACAACAAATGATAGTAATGCTATATAAGAGTTTTTTGCTTCACTTTAATTGATTTGTATTATTGGAATATTTTTTACACATAGAGTAAAATAATTGTTTTTAATATAATAATATAACCGTTATATATATGATATTATATATTCATCGATTAGCATGGGATTAAAATTATGTTTTATTTGAGATATATAGGATTATAGTAATCATTATTAAGTAATTAAAACCCGATTAACATTAGCCTATAAATCAATTTTTGTAAATCAACCATTGACATATAAAAACATTACTATTTATCAAACGGACTGGAATTTATTAGGATTGCGTATTCAAAGTTATAATTCTAATAAACTTCAAATATTTTTACAAAAAATTAATGATCAAAATCTTTGGATTAGTACGATCAGAAATCCTAAAAATCCGCAAGAAGAATTTTCTTTGCTGTTATTTGATTTAACTGGTGATTTATTGTTATATGATAAACAGTGTGTTTTTTATTATAATTTTTCTTCTTATTAATATACAATATTTAAATTGAAGAATTTTTTGTTTTCTAGTTATACGATTATATCATTATAAGAAAAAAAATATAACTAATTTAGGAATGTTAAAAGAAGCATTATTTCTCTAATCTATTTTTATATTATAAATCATATTATATTATATGAAATTATTAATTTTATTTGTAAGAAATAATAGCTCAGTAATTCATTTAGAATTATAATGAAGTTTTTATATATCAATTAAGAATAGTTTAGGTGTGAATTTGTAATAGCACATTTTTATAATACAATATATTTAAATTTTATGAGCCTTATATTTTTTTATCTGTTGTGTTATATTATAGAGAAATAAGTAGTATTTAGTTTATCTTTTAAATTAGATAAACAAAAAATGTAGCTTAATATTTATAGACAGTATATAAAATATTAAATAGCATATAAGCACTATAAAATTTTAAATATTATAGCAATTAGACAATTCAATCTTATTCATACTGATAGTCATACTGATAGTATTAAGTAATCATTATAACTCAAGATTTTAATATTTTTATATAGTTTTGATAAAACAAATTATATTCTTTAAAACATTTTGAGATAAAAAATTATAACATAAAATTTATAAATGTTGTACTTATTTTCGTTTAATTCAACTAGATAGAAAATTTATACTTCTAAATATTGCAATTATAATATAAATTTATGCGATATACAGTATATAGTGTATTGTATTCATGATTTATGAACTAACCGAAATATTTTATTATAAATCCAAATTAATAGTGATAAATTTATACTAAACAATTAGTATTAGACATGTGAATATAAGATTTTTATGTATTATTATTCGTATATATATCATTTTGTAATTTAGATAGATTAATCTATATTTTGTTAAGTTAAGATAATTATTATATAGTCCCAATAATCAGGTGAAAATATAATATAATTGTACACAAAATTCATTATCCTGGAGATATTAGGCTAATCTTATAAATTAACTGAGTATAAATATTATCTATGGTTATATTTACAATATAAATTTATAGAATCTAATAATCTAAGTAATGTTGAGATTAATACTTAGTTGTATCTAGTATATATTATATGTAATCGTACAATAACATCGTACAAGAGATAATTCTTAAGTCAGGTTATATAGAAAGGGAATATTTGATTATTATATAATATTCGATTATTATTATGGATACATCCATTACATAACAATAATCTTGTGATTTTATTATATTTATATGGAAATAAAGTTTTCTATTTCAATAATTAATATTATATTTTGAAATTTTGAATATAACAGGTCAATTAGTTAATCAATTGCAGCTTAATCATAAGATAGCGTATTATAATCGTCCATTTAAAGTAATTGATATTATGACTTCTACAGGATTACAAATAAAAAGTGATCCGGGTATTATTTTAGTATATATCGGTTTTTTGTTATTAATTATTAGTACAATTTTTAGTTATTTATCTTATAGTCAATTATGGATTTCTAGACATAATTCAAATAATCAATATCAAGGAATAACAAATCGAGCAATTATATATTTTGAGAAAGAATGTTCTCAAATGCTTAAATCTTTATAAAGTTAACTACTAACTTCAGAATGTTTTTATTTATTCTCTTCTTAAATTTAAAATGAACTTGCTAGGAAGAGGATAAGTATTTTATATATATTCTGGAAATATTATAGATGGCGTGATATCTTATTAATGAATATAAATTGGAATTATGCATGAATCAAATTAGTAAAAAGGTAGGTGACTTTTTTGAGTTATATCGCTTGTTTACTAATGATTACTAATATGATCAAAATTATATATATTGCTTTAAGTATAAAGTTGTCTAATTTAAATTGATAATATAATAAACAAAAAAAATCATACAAAAATAAAGAATAATTTTTAAGTGATTCTTATAAGTTTCAAAAATAAGATCTTGAATGATGTTTTAAACTCTATCAATTATTATATTTTTACTTGATATAAAAATATAAACAAAACTTGATATAATGTAAAACTGAAATGCATCTTGGTAGCTGACTAAATAATAATAGTGATTTTTTCTTGATTATTAATTATACGATAGAAAACAATTAGGTTATTTTGCTAAATGATGTACAATTTTAAATCCATAAATCTGTTATAAATAAAAATATATAAGAAATTCATATAGTATTTAAAAGTTTGTATATTTCCATATTGGATATTTATAAGGTTCAATAATAATGATAAAACAATAAACAATCACTTCTTTTTTTATAAATTGATATGATTTTGATATACGGTCTTCATTATGATAGAATTTTGTAAACGTTATTAAATCTCCTGGTATATGAGAAAAAAATAAAAATTTTTAATGATTAATTCATAAATAAAAGCAATGTTATTGCAAAAAACTATTTTAACGATTTAAAATGCACATCAAGATTATATATATTCATATTACCCTTTTAAAACATTATATTGTTTTGTTGAAGAATAAAGATATACTGTTAATAATTATTTATATAAAAGTTTTGCTTATATTATTTAGTTGTGTACACTATTCAAAAGAGTATTCCAGTTCGATATTTTGCAGATCTTAAATATAAAATAAGATTAAGCGAGTTAATAAAATAGAAAAAACATTAATATTATACAATTGTGTTATTTGAATTGACAAAGTTATATATAGTTTTATATCATATAATATAAAAATCTCTAATATATTAACAAGTTTAGATCTAAAAAAATTGGTTTAGATTATGATTCTGTACCTTAATATTGATTACACATCAAATCTAAAAACAAATTTTTTTTGAGTAAAAATAGTATAATATATTTGTATTTCGATTGACAAATTATACTTTAATTAATACTAATATTTATTTACATTTATGTACTTTATATTATATTCAGTACACAACAGATCTTTCGATTTACATCTAGAATCTAAATATATTTTAATATTTTGTTAAGTTATAAAATTTTATATTATTATTATTATTATTATGTCGTTAATAAATTCAGAGTTTTTATCTTCTTTTTCACTATTGTCAGAAATTGAAGTAGGATCACATTTATATTGGAGTATAGGCAAGTGGACAGTTCATGGTCAAGTATTTTTAGTATCATGGTTTGTCATTGCAATTTTATTAATTATTGCAATATCTGGAGTAAAAAATATTGAACAAGTTCCTAAAGGGAATCAAAATTTTTTAGAATTCGTTATGGAATTTTTACAAGATATTGCTAAAAGCCAAAGTGAGATTCGTTCTTAGATATTTAAATATAATAATGATTAAGTTGATACTTCATAATTTCAAGTATACACAAGCTAATTTGTAATAAAGGATCATTTTTCCCAAGTACTGATGTTTGTGAGTGTTAACCTAATTTGTTTTGAAATAAAAGCGATAGTTTTTATAGAAGCTATAGCTTAACGTTTTACATTTTTATTATAATATGAATTGATATACAAACTACGAATTAATAATTGATAGTATGCAAAGGATGTATTTGAGAAAAAGATTTTAGGAAGAATATAATGCTTATTATCTAAAAAGTGTCTAATTTAAATTCGTATAATGTTACAAAAAAGATTATAAATAGTATGAATTTATGTATATTCAGCATATTGGTCATTTATAGAATTTTAGTTTGATAAGATATAAAATACTAATATTTTATGTAAGCGTTAATATAGTTCATATAATAAAATACCTCGAACGAATAAAAATGTATTAATTCTTCATGATTTTCGAATATAGAATAAGAATAATTTAATTAATTATAAAATTATATGAATTAATGCGTATTAAGAAAGTATATCATTTAACCGAGAAGTTTTTGACTTGAGTCAAGAATATATTTTATAAAATATATGTGTTTAAAGCAGGATAGTTTTATGCAAACTAAATCGATATAAATATATTGAATATAGGTATTTATTATCCTACAAACAATGTGTAATTAGATTGTTTCTATCTTTAGTATTTAAGCTATAAAGCCTAGCAGCTAGTAATTATAAATGGGCAGTAGATATTCAAAGATTTTATTTTAATGTCAAATAGTTTTATTTTAGATATTCCATCAGTTATATTAATTGATGATCTGTAGGATCTATATGGTCTAATACAACTTAAAGAAGTATTAAGAATGCGTAGATAAAATTTAAGAAATTATGAATAATAAAAAGGAAGACTAGTGTATATATTCGATGCCATACGTATTATAGAATAGAACTCTTGAGGTGTTTTAATAATAAGCAGATCATCAGATCGAGTAGTTAAATATTTAATTAAATATGATAATAATATATAAAAATTTAAATTTCAAAAGAATCATACGCTTTCTATGTAGTAAAAGTGTAGTTTAGAATGCCTTAATAAATGCGTTTTACACATTATACACATAAATTGTGAGTTATAAAAAATACATTCTTGAATAAAAGATGGATTGATCAATATTTTCATCAAAACCAGCAATACCATAACAATGAATGTACTATATTGAATATTATTATCTAGATAAATCAATAAGATTATAAGCAATTTGGTTAAAATACATAGTATTTACTCAAGCATCAATGATACTATACTGATAGGATAGAATTCTAAAGTAGTAATTGTAATTTGTAATTGATAATGCTATGAATAATAATATTTAATTTATATAAATCATAAATAAAATATAGACTAAGATCGTATAGATATTTATCGATATTATTACTAAAATTAAGATCAAAATTTCTATCAATTGAAAAAGCGCAAAGAAAAAGTCTAATAATAATAAACTGTAGATCTGTAGGAGGATCATTTCTTAATTAGGGATCTCAATGAGAAAGCAATCCTATGCATTTGAAAATTATAATAGATTAAGAATTTTACAATTTAATGTATTCTTTAATGAATATAAATATTACAGGATAGCTTAACTCCACTTTGGTCACGGAAAACATCGCAAATGGGTTCCATATACATCTACATTATTTTTATTTATTTTTGGATGTAACTGGGCTGGAGCATTAATCCCATGGAAAATTATTCATTTGCCTGAAGGCGAACTTGCAGCACCAACCAATGATATTAATACCACTGTTGCTTTTGCTTTACTAACATCATTAGCTTATTTTTATGCAGGTATTAGTGCTAAGGGAATTAAATACTTTGCTAAATATGTACAACCAAATCCAGTATTTTTACCAATTAATATTTTAGAAGATTTTACTAAACCATTATCTCTAAGTTTTCGTTTATTTGGTAATATCTTAGCAGATGAGTTAGTTGTATCGGTATTAACATTACTAGTTCCTTTTATTATTCCTTTACCAGTAATGATTTTAGGTTTATTTGCTAGTTCTATTCAAGCATTAGTATTTTCAACATTGTCTGCATCATATATTGGTGAAGCATTAGAAGAACATCATTAATTAATGAAATAAAATAATAATAGATTATACTTGAATTCATTTAAGAGATTTAATGAAGAAAGTTTTTTAAAATAGTTAGCTTTTAAATAGATTAAGAGCTAATTATTTTTTATTTAATTGATTAAGAAAACGAAGTTTTATGTATTATGAAATTAAATAAACTATAGTTGCAATGATTACATTATATATATTGATATAATATGTTAATTATATGAAAGTGAAAGTTATTTTACAATTAACACATGATATCTGCGATATGAATCTAATGGATTAAACGAGAGAAGATATTAATATATCAAATTTTGCATAAAGATACAGATGCATAGACGCATATAATTAAGATAGTGACAAAGTTGTATATATGGTTATAATACAGATCGAATACTCAAGTGAACAGATAATTCAATACAACAATTTAATACAAAAACCTGAAAAACAATTGTTCTTGTAATCAAAAAAAATTATATTACATAATAAAAAGATATTGTCATGATTGGTTGATTACCAAAAGAATCAAGTTTTTTCTTTTATTTATTATTGATATACTATTTCTAATTTTGATAATTTTGAGCGCGAAAATATTTACATGTACTTAACTAATTTTTAAGGCTAGTAGTATTTATATGATTATAATTTTATGTATTGAGTTGACAACTAAAATCATTATAATTAATTATCTGTAAAGTAGAGCTATAGAGAAAAGAAATCATTAAGGAAATAATAAAAGAAGTACTAGTTCTCGTTCTTGTTTATGAAATTATATAAATATAAAATGAATTTTAAGTTCTTCAATTTAAGTATAATTTAAAATTATTACATTACGGTATATATAATAATAAATTCAAAAGATTGAAAACTGTTTACAAATGAGACAGTAAATGAATAACTTATAATAAAAAAATTAGTGAGCTAACTGCTAAATTAAATCAATAAAAGAGTGTATCTAGAAAACTAAATTAACTAGTCTTATCAACTAGTAGTTCTAAATGTATTTGCGTTATTATATTTTTAAAATTTGTACATAATATTATACCCCCCTATTTTCTTTATAAATAATATATCAACAAATTTAACATCATTACGCGTTTATTTATTCATATTCCGAGAACCTAGTATTTTTTCTTGCTTTGTTAGTGCAGCGTCTTAAATATTCATTGGGCTCGAGGTTTATATCAGCTCTGAGGCCGACTTCATTGTCGACGAGGACGAGGCTTGCTGTTAAATCTTCTTTAGATAATCACTAGTTTCCGTCACTAGATTTATTTTGTTTTTTGAATCAATCAGTGTTGTTAAATTTAATGAATCATTAAAATACTATGAAAAAGCTAAAATATCCATTCTAAGGGTTGTAGGTAATTCTTCATTGCCAAATAAAAATTTAAATAATAAATTGGATTTTTGAAGATCTTTTAGTGTTAATACATTTGTTGTAATATAATTTATACTAGATAATGTTCATGACTGTTCTGGATAACCCTTAATGTTTCATACTTCACAGATTATTAATGGTAAAAAATACAATACCTCATTTTAACATATCGACTAATCAAGCTTATAATAATAAAAATCAAGAGCCTAATATCGTTGATTCATTAAATAACAGCTAATTTAATTGAACTATTATTGATATTTTTAATTAAAATTTTTAAGGATTAGATTTGCAGCTTGTTGTATTAATATATTTGGATTATAATAAATTATATTTTTATGCAGGATGTGTTTTTCAAAAAAAGGTTCATTCTAACGACATAAAAAAACAAAATATTTTCTTGTTTTATTGATAAAAGCTTTACAAAATCATTTTTTCTTTTTTACATGTGTTATTGTACAGTTATTATATCAATTTGATATAATAACTTTTTTGTGTGATGTATACGAATATCTAAATTTAACTGTTATTATGTAACGAAGAAAGCACATCAGAAAGGCCACAATATACACATAAATATATGTGTTGCTCCCTTTATTGTATCAGTTTGCTAGTAATTCTTGTTAGTTTTGAATTTAATCATTACACTTTTATAAGACTATTTAATTTGTTACAGATCTGAGGGTAAAGAAACAGTATATATTTTAATAGCGGCTCAACGTTGATGTGTTTTACTTAAATTTTATTATTGAGTATAAATGAATTTTAGTCTTTATTATAAAATATTTACAAGAGAAATAAATTGTTGTAAGGGTTATAGAAGAGTCATCATCATTACTCAGTAAATCATAATTTATTCAGCATCTTTTAGTTAATCTTGAAATATCTTATGTTGAATTCGACTTAAATTGAGAAGACCTTTTGTTTCTTTTCAAAATCAATGTTTAAATTGTAATTTAGAAAAAGAAACATTAAAGTTTATATATTATTTAAGATAGTTTTACTCATGAGACTCAAGAGACACTTTTCAAATTGAGTTTAAATGTGTAAAATTTGATCAAATAATTGATTTACTTTGAGTGATAAGACAATTCAAGCTTTAAATTTTTTAACTCATAACTCATATTCTATTCTATTAACTTTAAGAGTTTTCCTACGAAATATATTAATCGATCTGCGTCCTGCACGTCAGTTTTATAGCTTGTTATATTGATTTCGAGAAGCTGGTACAGGCAAAAGTCAATTTGAAATTTACTGCAATGCTTATCACCAGGACTTACTCAAGAAGTTGCAACCCTCGCGTAACAGTTTTTGGAAAGTAAGTACTGTAAAGTTATCTTGATATATTTTAGTGAAGTTTATTTAATTAAATGTGATTTACTAGGTTATGAAAAATGATATACGGAGGTTATTGCAATCGTATAGAAGTTGAATATGGACTCTATGTTCAGCCCGTTCATATTAATTCTTCTATTTTAATAATAGACCCTTCAGATGATAATCCTCTTTGCTAGACTTATTTTGATAAAAGAGCTCTTAGTATCTGTCTATTATACTTAACATGACCGAGTTTAAAATTATTGTTGATTATCCTTATAGTTGAAGCTATGAGATTATTTCCGAAATTGTTTTATGGAGTTTATCAACCATAAGTATTTTATTAAATTTATGTCAACGTGGTTAGTATTTTACTTTAAATTTTCAGAACTTTTTTTACTATAGATGTAAGTGTCTTAAAAGTATTTGTGTATTATTATATTAACTACAACTATAATGTAAATACATATGTCAAAGATTTACTTAATGCCTTTAAATTGTTTTATAAAGAACGCATGGACGAAGAATATAAACAAATTGTACCATACATCTAAACATATATGGCTAATCTTTAGCTGTTATAATTTGTGATCTTTTAAATTGAAGTCCTAAAAGCATAAGAAGTGATATATTCCAATAAGTCGTCATAGACAGAGAGTTTTCGAACGTTGAATTGTTGGCAACATTGAAATAACCATAATAGCTTAAAAACCGTTTCATTTAATGTTGAACTGTGCTTCTTATACGCTTAAGTCTTATGTTCGAAAAAGGATATTATCATAGCACTTACTAATTTGAGTTTAAATGCTACAGAAGCTCTTTTAAAACACAATGATCATAAACTGAGTATAAAAAATCAAATTCATTATAATATGCATAATTTTTTATTAGGTAATTTTTTTATTACTGGAGTTAATTTTGTTTGCCTTAAAAAGCCCAATTAACAGGTCTTAAACCAATAGTTTTTAAACGATTCATTAACAGAAAAGCTGTTAAAATGTGACTTAGAGATATGATGAACACTCAGTCAGTTCAAGATAAACGAATCAAACGTTTAGTTTAAGAAGCGATAAAAAGTGAGATTAAATTTATGAGAGCAGTCATAAATGAGTTAAATTTGGCAATAAATTCAACCTTAGAATATTAGCTAATCAATCCTTTGTATAATTGATTTAGATTATTTTACATGCAGAGGTATCTCTTATATTACGGATACACTTAACAAAGGTTGTATACAATATGAATTTGTATCATATAAATTTAGAGAGTAGCTACATATTAAGTTATAAACAATAAGCGTTAATGTTACCAGCTAAAAGTTTAACATTATTTAATATGATAAGAGCTATAAAAATCAGATTTTAATCCAATTATCTGAATTGTATTTAACTTTTACTATTGATATTAATATAATACAAGTGATATGAAGATAGTTCATGTAAGTTTAGTTGGTTTTTTATTAGGACTAAGATTGCATACAGCTCAGATATTATAAGCAGATACTTTTGGCGATGATCTGATAAATATATATAAGATTAACTAAACTCTTTAAAATAAGTTCAGCATATTGATTTAAAAAGGCTTTTTACGCGTGTCTAAATAGTATTGGGTTCAATATTCATAATATTTTAGCAGAGTTAGAGGCCATTTATATGTCATTAGCGATAGGTGATTGAAGTCAAATTTCTTTGGACGTAGACGTACATTTTATTGATTTTAAAAATTTGTATGTTCCAATTATAAGTTGAGTCAGTTACCTGTTACGAACGAGTTAACTCAATTTAATAAAACTTTAACACAAAAAATCGATCATAATCGTTACACTATATACATCTTATCGGGACCTATCATTATATTGTGGATACACGTCACAAAGGTATCTCTTATTCTTTGCAATTATAGGAAGTTGCTTTTTTATTAATGTAGCTAGTTAAAATTTTATTAAATCATACAGTTTGTCTTTTTATTTTGGCACATGATAGTCTTATGTCTTATATGCCTTGTGTATACAAAAGAGTTTTCATGACGCTATTACAGACGTTAAAATTAAATTTGCTAATGTAACATACATAATTTTAGGAAGGGTCATACATCTTGATGTTAATAAATTTTATGAACAGAGTAACAATAAAAACTGTTATAAATTATACTCATCTAAAAGTTTTACAAAAGATGAGATTGATCTGTGATAAAAGTTTAACTTTTGAACAGATAGTAAAGACATTTCAAGTAGAAGTTATATCAGTTATATTTAATTATTGTGTGAAAAATACATAGTTCCATAAAACTTTTTTAGGTTTTGATATTGATGTAGTTTGTAACTATTATACAATATCAATATTACTCGGTTTAAAGGTTTAGTTTGAAGTGAAAGCACAGCCTAATTTTTCTAATATACAAATAAAAAATAAACGGAGAGGAATACGTAAACAATAATAGTACATTAAATCAACTTGGATCTTGATATTGCATAATAATAATAATATAGATACTATGATAATACATTAAAAGAAAAGATATATATTACTAGCGGTTAGATTTCATGGCTTTATTTATTATCATAGTGATATGTCACATATACTATCCTATATTATGATTAGAAAGTCAATATATGTGAAAAATTATAAGACTACAAAAGTGATCAAATGATTGTCCTGAAGCTCCTTCGTTATATCAAAATGACTTAGATCAAAGTAAATAATAATATATTTGATATTATGTAGTTTATTTATTACTGTGAATAAGCATTTTACAAAACCGATACATTATTATAGATTAAATATATTTCATTTTTTGGGTATATTATAGTCCTTATTATTAGTTGTGCATTAGTATTTTATACGGTTACATAAATGTATAGTCAAAGAACGATCTGAAATTGATCAGCACGTTCCTCGCTTAATGACAAAACATGGCCTAAATGAATTAATTGATAAGTTAAAAAACTAGAAAATCATTCTCAATATACATACATAAAAAGAACTTAAGTATTAAAGTTATATCTAATTTCACTAACAAATTACCATATTGACGATATTAAAAAGATACACGATGATAAACTTTCAAAATAAACAATTAGCTCACAATTTTGTTTTATTTGGTAATGGAATAATAATAGTATCAAAAGTAACAAGCTCAGGTATTATTACAAATCATACTATTGAATATGTTTTAGCTAAGTTTGTGCATCCAATAGATGAATACAGTGGATGTAGCTATTAAATCTGTAAAATTTTCAAAATATCTTTGTGTAGAAACAATAAATTTATTTTAGATTCAGTACTTCTACCGTACATGGTATTAACACAGGACTATAATAAAGAATTGATTTTACTTTTCTTGATCCGGCTAGAACCATACTTGAATAGTCTCAAATGAAGGTTAAGTAACTATCTCTCAAGAAGAGTTCGCTAACATCATTAGAAGTTCATTATCTTTAGTAAATTTTTTTAAACGAGTTTGGAGTTAATAGCTTGGTTATGGTTTAGATTTGACGTAATAGAAGCCTATACAAGTCATAACTATTTTCTATGAAACCTAAATATATAAAATCTTTGTGGTGGCTTGGTTTCATTTCTGATTTTTATGAGTTTTAAATTCTTCATTAAAATGATTGTTATTTATTTTGTTTATGATATTCTAATAGCTATTAGATTCTTATAATTCTGTTTTTTTCATACCAAATAAAAGTTTTAACTAAAGTGATACGAAACAATAAACAATAGGCAATAAACAAATTTATAAAGTTGTTGGCGTATTTATAATTAAAATATAGGCCAGTATTTTTTTTATATTGATTCTAACTTTCGATGTTCAGCTCTCAGCTTTCGTATCTAATTAGAAATAATTGTCGAATTTAACAGGATGACTCTATATATACACTTTATCGTACTATTAAATATATAATATGACTTTTGACTTTACCAAAGATACCTGATAATCAAGTAAGAATGCGCATTGATATACTCGTGATTCATTATGAATTTTTAACGATTTTTATTCAAGACGGTTTTAGAAAATTACAATCGCAAGATGTCAGTTGGGATTATATTACATAGAAGATTAGTACAGAAATATACTTTAGATGTTTTTTGCTTGTAAATGTGAGTGGAAAACTTGATGATACAATTAAAATATAATAAAAGTGGTAGTTTAATATTATTACAACCTCACCAGATCAAAAAATATGTAGTATAAGTTTCTATGGTATGCCAAATATATGTAAACTACGTCTATAAATCTCAATATCAATAATCTAAAAAGATGTTAAATTAACTGAATCTCTTTTTATATGTGTTGAATTGGAGACATTAGGTAAATCCATAAAAAACTAGGTAGACCTACAAAAATATAAAGTATAGGAAGGATTTAAGTGACTCGGATGCTGAATACTATAAGACGAATTTTGAGCGACTACCTTAAAATCTCATTGTCTTTTTTACAAAATATTATTGTATATCGGATGGCACGATCTTAAAGGACGATGATACGATTGTTACATTACACAAAAATGAGGTTTGTCAAATTACATGTCAAAAAAAAGATAATCAAAATGATAAAAATATACTAGATTTCCTCGATGATGTACACACACAGGATTTGAAGGGTATAATGCAATTAGTCTGCGTGTTATACTAGATTTAACTTTAAAAAATCAAAGTCCTCATCAACTAGTCTCATAGCGATATTTTCAACAGATAAAACTAAAAAAAAATAATAGTTATAGAATATCTAAATTAAAAATTTAGGTTCTATGATTTTACTATATGATTGATATAAAAATGTGTGTTATTAATTAAGATATGAAAAAAAATTCTTTTAAATGGCTGGAATTTTGTATAGGCTTAGACAGGTCATATAACTTTTCTGATGTCTATTATAAAATTTCGTTTATAATATCTGTTCTATTAAGTGTATCTTAATTAAGTATATAGTGATAATGATATCAGAATTTAAATTTAGTCTACAATGATAGATTGATGTGAATTAAATAACCATAATATTGATGATTCAAACCTATTTACGAAGGTTTAGATTATATAATATGAGAAATATAAGATATTGCTATATTTATCGTTTATAATCAAAATTATTAAAGTTATATTTAGGTGTCTAACGTCTAAGGTGAATTCAGCAAATAACTGTGTCATACCTTAATTTTATTCGACTATCTCATATAGTCCATTTTATTTACTTATGTTCTCTAAGCTTGTCGAAAGTCTGTTTTTATAGAGAATTTGAATTATAATTTGTGTAACCCTAATTTTGTCATATTCATATCAATTTTTTTAACAAAGCATTATATAAAACTTAATATATCTAGTTGTTCGAATCCATTCATTTTTGATCTTATTGAAGAAGCATCAACATTTTTATAATCGTTATCTCAACTAATCTAATCCCAATAAGAGTTTGAAGGTTCCAGTTAGTTAATGATCGTTAACCATTATTTAAGGAATTTTGTGTGAAATAAAATCCTTAGTTGATACTATTTTAATGACGCTGAGTTACTGAAATTTGAACTTATAATCTGGTCTCATTGATCATGTTAACTGCAGTGGTAAAAGCGTGTTTAATAGAACGAATTCAAAATTTTATCGATATCTAAATTGTTCAAGTAATACCCGAAGACGTTGTGATTTACTATTGTGAATCAAATTTATTATATAACTTAGTTAATCGCTTATTTATACACTTATATTTAATAAAGCAAAGCAGACTGTCATTGTTCTACGATGAAGTGACACATTTTTATTATTTAAAAAACTGTAATGAAATAAGGATCATTCAATAATGTTATTTTATAGATCTATAGCATATAATCAATTCTTTTATGATGTGTGTCAACTAATGAGAAAGTTTAATCATGAAAATATTGTATTCATTCTTTTTTAAAGTTGAGGTAAGGTTTGATTTGTAATCTACGGTGTTTTACTTTTATCTACTACTATTATGATTTAGATATCCCTTTGATTATATATTACTTACTATATTAAATATATAAATAAGATTTGAAATAATTAAATTGATTTATCCAAAAATATACAATTTATAGGTTTTATACTTAATGTAACATAAGAATATGCAAGATATTTATATAGATAAATAAAAAGTTTAACTAATTTGAAATATCCCATTCTGTTATTTGTAGAGAATTTAACTAAATATTAGTTATACAACATACGATTGATTAGTAGTTTAATCGATGAAAGTATAAAAGCAAGTTTGCTATATTTTTATGCTTATATTTGTAAATTATCAATTATATGTCGTATGACAAATAAAAGAATACATTAGAAAATAGATAGCTAAATCATACTTTAATCTAGTATTAATTAAAACTTCAAAAGTAAAAGATCTGAATCAAAAATCGTTATTGATTCAATAAGAGTATAACAGTTTAGTTATAGAGGTATTTAACAATTAAATAATTACATATATAATTTTAATTTATATAATCTATAGTATGAATTTTTTTGATAATCTAATTCTATTTTGGTAGTAATTAAGGCAGATTATATGAATTAGATAATATGATGATTCATTTGCATAAATTAGTATAAAAAAGTATTATATAGTAAGAATTTATCAACTGTAAATTGGTTACTAAAAAATTAATATTCTAGAGATAATAAGGTTGGATACTCTCTAATCTAATACCAAATGAACAACTTAAAGTATATAATAAGTGATTTGTGTTTTAATTCTTTATAAATTGTATAAACATAAAATTTAACAATTTAAAATTTTAATTATTTATTGGATAAATTCCAAATTATAGCTCTACTATCTTTTCAAATTCAAGGAGACATATAACAATGCTAGATGCATTCGCTAAAGTTGTTGCTCAGGCTGACGCTAGAGGAGAGTTTTTAAGCAATACACAACTTGATGGTTTATCTGCAATGGTAGCAGAAGCAAACAAACGTTTTGATGTTGTAAATGCTTTAAACTCAAATGCTTCTGTAATCGTAACAAGTGCTGCTAGAGCATTATTTGCTGAACAACCTCAATTAATTCAACCAGGTGGAAACGCTTATACAAACCGTAGAATGGCTGCATGTTTACGTGATATGGAAATCATTTTACGTTATGTTAGTTATGCAATGATTGCAGGTGATTCAAGTGTATTAGATGACAGATGTTTAAATGGTTTAAAAGAAACTTATCAAGCTTTAGGAGTACCTGCAAGCTCTGTAGCTGCAGGAATTCAAAAAATGAAAGAAGCGGGTGTTGCATTAGCTAACGATAGTAGTAATGTAACTGTAGGTGATTGTAGTTCTTTAATTGCTGAATTATCTAGCTACTTTGACCGTGCAGCAGCATCTATTTCTTAATTTTTTAAATTAAATTATTAAACTTATACTATTTCTAATCATTCACTCTTTTAATTTTCTAAAATTTATATAGGTGATTTTCAAATGAAGACTCCGATTACTGATGCAATTGCAGCTGCAGATAGCCAAGGACGTTTTTTAAGTAATACTGAATTACAATCTATTAATGGTCGTTACCAAAGAGCTTCTTCAGCTTTATCTGCAGCAAGATCTTTAACGAACGATGCTCAAAGATTAATTGCAAGCGCAGCTCAAGCAGTATATACTAAGTTTCCATATACTACACAAATGCCTGGTACTGCATATGCTTCAAGCGCAGTAGGTAAAGCAAAATGTGCACGTGATATTGGTTATTATTTACGTATGGTTACTTATTGTTTAGTGGTAGGTGGAACTGGACCTATGGATGAGTATCTAATTGCAGGTTTAGAAGGAGTAGTTCGTTTTCAGTAAAATAATAACTAAAAAGTTCTTCGTAACTTTAATTCTAAATCACTGAAAATCCATAAGTATGAAATCTTATGAGATTAACTGAATATTTTTAATGGTAATCGTAGAAGTCCCTCCTTCTCCAGTATATAAGAAGTGCCAATAGTGTCTGCAACAGCTATTGATTACAGTTTCGTGGTAACAAGAATTTATGTTGAAGTTGGGCACTCACAGACAGTGTTAACAGGATAACTTAGAGCTTCTTAAGCAATGCTTGGCAAACTTCTATGATGAACATATACGAAGTTATTTAAAAAAGTCTCCATACCTGATATTTATATTCTACATAATTACAATATATAAATATAATTCTTTTTTCCTTGTATTTATTTTTTTCTAGATAAATACACTTCTAAAAAGAGAATAGGTAAATTAATAATAATTTAATAAAGTATAAAAAAATATCTGTAACGAATAAAAATATGTTAATTTCTTCTTAATTATTATGATAAAGTAGGTATTCATCAATCGTAATAATATATGAATTAGTATAAATAGTAAAGTGAGTAACTTCACTGAAAAGTTTTTGTGATTCTGGTTAAAGAATCTAGTTTATAGAATATATTATATGTAAGATATAACAACTTATGCAACTAATAAAAAAATAGTTATGTTAAGGTTTGGAAAACTTTCCTTTTGAAGATATCTCAAAAAGATATCTTCTGTATTTAACATAGAATATACGAAGCTTAGTAAATGAAAAATTATAAATTAGAAAAACTTTTATTGAACTTGTAAGTATCTAAATTGCTTGCTATTGAATAAATTATAAAATTGAATAGAAGTAAAGTAACATTATACGTGAATACTCTAGCAAAATTAAATAAAAAAGAAAGACGTCTAATATTGAATGATTTAAAAGATCTCAAAAATTATAAATCTTAACCTCTACAAAGAATTTATATACTTAAAGCAAACGAAGAAAAATAACTTTTAAAATTAAATATTCCTAAATGTTTTAATTAAATCATTCATCAAAAACTCATTTAGTAAAATCAATAGAGAAATTTGACTTCATTAGATGGAGATGTGAGGTAAAAATAAAAAAAGCTTTGACCTACAAGCCATCTCCAAAAAATATTATTTAGATGATTAACAGAAATAAATAATAATAAGAGATAATAGATTAAAGATTTCAGAAAGATTAAATAAAGTCAAAGTAAAAGTAATTGATAAAGGTTGGAGAAATTATCATTAATCTTATGATTTATTCAAGATTAACCTTTGGTTAATCAATAAATGATTTTACAAGTTTTTCAAAAATGCAAATAGTACAATTCAAAGAAAAAATACAAAAATTGTTTAATTAACATAAATACTCACTATTAACCTATGTTGCTGTTATTATTATTTGATAATAATTAGATTTATTAGATTACTAACATGTATAAGAAATATTAAAGTTTAAGGTAAGACAGTAAAGACAAAAGACAACTAAAATAACAGAAATTCAAATGTAATGCTTGTAATTTAACATTTGTAGTTGATGCTCATATAAAGCTTTATGATATTCATAGAAATCATAAAAATAATTTAGATAAAAATGTAACTATATTGCATAGACATTGTCATTAACATCAATCTAATCATGGATTAAAAAAAGCAGTGCAAAAGCCTATTAAAATTGAGACCCGTATGCAGTGAAAACTTCACGTACGGATCGGAATGAGAGCCAATTCCTATAAATTAAATGTATGATAATTATATATTACTAGCTTTTATAAAAACTGTAATTAAATTCATCAATATAGAATGTATCTAAAATAGAATTATTCAACTCAATCAAATCAACCGTAGTTTTGATTTATCTGCTAGCTGGTATGTTGAAGCATTGTCTTATATTAAAGCTAATCATGGTTTAAGTGGACAATCTGCAACAGAAGCTAACGCTTATCTTGATTATGCAATCAATGCTTTAAGCTAATTAAACTCATAAATTTAATCTAAGTTAGTTATAAATATACTCCTATAACTAATTGTTATAGGAGATAAAGGCAACACTAATATTATGTTTATAAATATTAATATCAATCTATTTTATGTGAATGCAGCATTTTAATATATAGTATAATCATATAAGATGGTTCAGATTGTTGTTTTTGAATCTTACAATAGAACTATATATCTGATCCAATTAATAATTTTATAAAATATAGATATAGGGCAGAATGCTGTAAATATTGATACTCAAACTAAAGTTTATGGTATAATGCTCGATATAATTATTTACGTTATACCATTAAAAAGAGTTAATAAATTTCACTTAAACATAGTAATTTAAGTTTATGAATATATTAATTCTATATCTAAATTATAATTATTAAATATTAGAGGATAAATAATATGGCAAAATATAAAGTAAGATTAAAAAATGCTGATGGATTAGATGAAACAATTGAGTGTGCTGATGATCAGTACATTTTAGATGCAGCAGAGGAAAAAGGTATTGATTTACCTTACTCTTGTAGAGCTGGTGCTTGTTCAACATGTACAGGTGTTGTAACAGAAGGGTCTGTTGATCAATCCGACCAATCATTTTTAGATGACGATCAAATTAATAATGGCTTTGTATTAACTTGTGTTGCATATCCAACTTCTGATTGTACAATTGAAACTCATAAAGAAGAAAGTTTATATTAGATCTAAGATCTAGATAATTTATAATGCGTTTTTAATTAAACTTATGACTAAAGATAAAAATGACTTTTTGTAAGTAGTAAAATGATGGAAAAATTAAAAATTAATCTCTTTAGTTAAGTTACTATTTAGCTTTATCTGTTTATAAAAATTAACTTTTTGTGTAAAAGAGTAGCATCAATAGTGCTCATATCTACAACTACTATAGATTGTATTTTATAGTAACAGTAACATAAACTATTCTGACTGCAAAAAAGTAATTTTTCTTTAAAAGTTTTGATTCTACAAACATTTAGATTATAAATAATACTATATCAAGTAGATCAATTCATATTATAACCGACTTGATTTGAACAAGTAAAGTTAAAAATGAAAAATATTATTTTAGAATCAATTTTTAAGAAATATTATGCGTTTGTAACAAAATACTTTAAAAACATATTTTAATTTTATTATTGATATATGATTGATAATTATTTAATATACATCTATTAACTATATTTGATATAGGTAAAATGAATAGCTAATAACTTGATTCAATTTAAAATTATAATTATATAACAAAATTAACTTGTGCTATGTATAAAAATCTTTCTTAACTATTTGTAATATAATTTATTAAAATCGTATTAATTATTTTGTGATTATAATATTCAAAAATGATTTCTCGTAGATTATAAGTTATTCACGAATTCACTTAATAGTTTCAGAATTTTAATTTTTATGGTATCATGTTATAGATCCACCATAATGAATTATGAACTGTTTATAATTCGGATAATTCTAACTAGATGTAATATTTTGTTAAGTTAAACAATTTTTATTTTAAAAATTAATTTATGTCTATACCTTTTTTAAGTTATCCAATGTCTTGTCAAAATCAACGTGTAGCTAGCTATGAAGTTAATAAAAAGGTAGCTAATGCTAATTTATATACAGCTCAAAATTTACCTTATTCTAGTGACATAGACGGAATTATTTGGGCAGCATATCGACAAATTTTTGGTGAACATCAAATTTTAGTTAGTACAAGACAAAAAACTTTAGAATCAGCGTTAAGATATAAGCGTATTACAGTAAAAGAATTTGTAAAAGGATTACTTTTATCAGAAAGTTTTCGTACTTTTAACTATAATGCTAACAATAATTATAGATTTGTTGAGATGTGTATTCAACGTGTTTTAGGTAGAAGCGTATACAGTGAACGAGAAAAAATAGCATGGTCTATTATATTAGCCTCTAAAGGTATGGAAAGTTTTGTAGATAGCTTACTAGACAGCGATGAGTACTTAGAAAATTTTGAGGATTTTACAGTACCTTATCAAAGAAGACGTGTGATTTATCAAAGAAGCAAAGGTGAAATACCTTTTAATTTACAAACTCCACGTTATGGAAAAGAATTCTTAGGAAAGTTGAATATTGGCACACCTCAATATGTATGGCAAGGTACTATCCGTAAATTTACTCCTCAAGAACGTATTCCGAAAGGAGGAGATCCATCATTTTTTCTTAAAATGGTACAAAGCATGAAGAGTTATTAACGATTTAGTATAAAAATATAAACTTAATATATGGCTAGAATTTTTTATTAGTAGTAGGAAGTTCTAACCATATATTATTTTTATATTATATATTGAGATATATGTAAAGATTTAAAAGTATCATAATAGTATTAATGTGACTATTTCTCTATCCAAGTATTTGATATTTGTATATTATTTCTGTTAAATACAATCAATTTCGAATATTGCATAATAGTGATATTTATATTATAATATAAATAAGTTACATAGTATACGGACGTGGTGAAATTGGTAGACGCGCTAGATTTAGGTTCTAGTGAGATATCTCGTGAGAGTTCAAGTCTCTCCGTCCGTAAGTGTAATATATTTAGTTTTTTGATTAAAAGGGTTGCTAACTCAATGGTAGAGTATTCGGCTTTTAACCGATTAGTTCCGGGTTCGAATCCCGGGCAGCCCAATTTTTAGATACTTCAATATAGTATAATATAAATAGATACTTTTTATAATTTAGTGATTCTTTCCTTTTAGCCTAAAGGAATCTTGAATAACTAATGATCCTAATCATCGAGCTTTATTAGCCTGAGTGGGTCATAATATTTATAGAATATTATAATCACTTACTGATAATTAGTCTTAATCTCATTTTTAGATATAGTGGTTAATCCAGTCAAAATCTTTAAGATCAATTAGGTATGAAGGGATTTGAACCCTTGTCATTTAGAATCGGAATCTAATACTCTTTCCACTGAGCTACATACCTTACTAAGATATATTATTATTATAAGATTATTTAAGTTATAATTTTATCTGAATATACACGTTATATTAGCTAATTCTTCACATTATTATTATCAATTAACATAATTTTCTACATAAATCATTTATTATATATTTAAAATTGCTAAAATAACAATATTAATAATAATCTTTATGAATATTCCTGACGATGCTCTTATAATTGGTCAACATAGATTTAATTCTCGTTTGATGTTAGGAACGGGTAAATATAAAACTAAAGAAGAAGTTAAACAGTGTATGGTAAACAGTAATTGTGATATTATTACAGTTGCTATTAGAAGAGCTCAAGTAAGTGCTCAGTTTGAATTAAATTTTATTTCAATATTTTATAAGAAGAAGCGAATTTAATTTAATACGATAGCTTTTTTTATTTTATTAAAATATTAAATTAATTTATATTATTAGTAACAAAATATAATACAATAACTATAGAATTTATGTGATAATATATGTATATAGTTTAATACAATTGAATCGATTCTTAATATAATTAAATATTCATATGATAAAGCTGGAAAAATATTATTACATATAACTTACAGTTTTAACTTAAAGACAGAGTTACATTTTTCTTAAACTTTGTGATTTAGATAACAATAGAAAATAATTGGCTTATTGATTTTGATTGGAAGAATAAATGGCTATTACCTAATACTGCTGGATGTAAAACTGCAGAAGATGCGATTAGAATTGCTATGTTAGGTAGACAGTTTGTTAGAAAATTAGGTCAAAACAATAATAATTTTGTGTGAATAATAAATAATTCATCAGTAGATAGAATATCCTCACGGCTTCATATATAATATTATCTAAGCGACAATATTAAAAGTTATCTACTAGATTAATTTTCATCACTTATGACTTAATAGTTTAGAATTATAAATTATTAAATATTCATGATATATCGATGTCTTCGAAATAATATAAATTAGAAGAAGCGTGTGGTTTATATAGAAATAAATATAAAAATAGATCGAATATTTTATTTTAAATAGAATTTAAATATTTTACTTTATTGATTGCAGGATTTTTAGATTAAGATATGAGATGAATCACAAAACTATCATAGATTAATTATGACTAAATGTATTTTCAATTTTAATATCTATATGACAATATCATATAATAATATTTTAGATACGTTCAATGAACTTCTCAATGATAATTATTATGTGATAAATAATGGAACATGAAGAATGTACAAAGAACATTTTTATCAAAACTTTTAATGATTTTAACAATTTTTACAAGTAAATTTTATATATTATAGAATTTACAGAATAATTAATTTGCGATTAATATAAATTACACTTTTATTAGATAAAGAAAAAATAATAAGTACAATTAATAAAATAAACTATGGCAATTGTATTGCATAAAACTATTATCTAATAATAGCTATTAAGAAAAAGGATATACAGTATATATTTTATAGGTTACATATGATATTTTAATAATTTTAACATATATATTAATCTTATAATAATTGATATACTTGGTGATAGAAATAGAATAGAATAGAATATAATCTGCACTATGCACTAATGAAATAATATTAGATATATACTATTTCATTAGAATAAAAACATTACTGAATAAAAAAATATCATTTTAGAATTTTATCTCAGATGTAGATTCGTATAATTTGAATGAGTAATTTACTAGATTATAATCATAAGATAGTTTTTTAAATTAATCAGAACTTTACTATTATCTAGTCTAGCCAACTTTATATTAATTGGATAATTATAATAGTAAGTAGTTAATGAAATTATTCAATTTACTGATCATTATACTAGTAAGTATATAATTGGAAATCAATATGAAATTAAAAATTCATTTATTGATTTATAAATTAGTTCTGTAAAGATTGACAAAGAGCTAAGTTTTAATTAATTAAGTAGGTGGATCTATCAATTATATAGTATATATAATAATAGCTAGATTAGTAGACTTATAAATAATATTTTTTATTGGTTTAATATATATGTCTCATTATTGGGTCAATATTTATATAAAATTAGAAGTAATACCTGATGCTCGTAACTTATTACCTGATCCCTTAGGAACTCTTAAAGCAGCTGAGTATCTGATTAAACAGGGATTTGATGTACTTCCATATATTAATGCTGATCCAATGTTAGCAAAACAATTAGAGGATATTGGCTGTGTAACAGTTATGCCTTTAGCATCTCCGATAGGATCAGGTCAAGGATTAAAAAATATATCTAATATTCAAATTATTATAGAGAATGCAAGGGTACCTGTTGTAATTGATGCTGGTCTTGGTTCAGCGAGTGATGTTGCTTTAGCCTTTGAGTTAGGTGCTGACGCTGTTTTAGTAAATACAGCAATTGCAAAAGCTAATTGTCCTGAAAATATGGCTTTAGCCATGAAAATAGCAGCTCAGGCTGGTAGATTATCATATTTATCTGGACGTATACCGATATCTCAAATAGCATTAGCAAGTTCACCCCAAAAAGGTCTGTTCAAGTAAACACTTTATAGCATAGAAATTTTGATTGCAAATCTACTAAATAATAGTCGTGATGGATAATTATTATATTATACCGTTATTAACAATATCTATAATATTACTGTAATAGTATGAGATAGTGTTTAAATTAGGGTTGAATATAAACTTATTGCATGTTATAATATAAATATACTCAGAATATATATAAACATTATTTTCTCAAAAATTTGGTCAGGACTTAATATTGTAGCAGCCTTTTAAGTAAAATTTTTGTTATATTAATCTGAGTATATATTTATTTTTACTTTAATATTCATAGACAGATATATATTTGATTTCCCATCAAATTCACAATTCTGAAAAAATCAATCTCTGTTCTCGAGTTATTTATATAGATGATATCGTAATAATACTTTTAAAATTATACAATAGTGTATATCTATAGATTATTTATTGAAGAGTGAAGAGAATAACTAATTTAGTCACAAAAGAGATATATATCCCTAAGTGTTATAAATATAGGGATATATATCTAATAATCAATGGTTATGGACATAAATAAAAGTTATTTACCTAATTGTTTTCCAAAATTGTTGTGAATCAATAGGTTTAATTAGATATAGTTTTATTAAATAAGTAATAATAGATGCATATATCGGTAATATTTTTAATTTAGATAATATATTATTATTAGCATAATTTTTATGATTAATTAATTTTTGATTTAATACAGCACATTTATCTAAATATTGAAAAAACATTGGGTGGTCAACATTTAAAGCAATAGGGAAAACTCTTGAGGAACTTTCATTTGTTTTTCTAATTACTTGCATGTCATATTGTCTCGCATCTAATCCAATGGAAGTATAAAATTCGCATCTTTGACAATCGTTTAAATACATAGTTGCAAATACACTTAGTAGAAAGAAGCGACACCATAGTTTCGCTTGAAAATTATTTAATAAAAGAGGTTGTGATCTTAATAATGCTGCAAAAAAATCTCCGTGTCTATTTTCATCTTGACACCAGTTTTCAAAAAATCTGAAAATTGGTGAAATTCGATATTGAGGATATTTTTCTAAATGTCGATAGATCGTAATATATCTCCAATATCCAATTTTTTCTGAAAGATATGTTGCATAAAAAATAAATTTTGGTGAAAAGAAAGTATATTTATGTTAATAAAAATATGAATCATAATTTTTTAGTTAATACTGATTAATAATTTTTTAATATTAATTTCAGCATTTTGTATATTTTTTGTACCGTAATACATAATAGATTCTTGAATATTAGATTCTTTCTTTCACCGTTATAGTTATTTATTTATGTATATGTTAAATACTTGAATCTTTTATGATGATAAATTGAAATATGATTATATTTTATATTCTATAGCTTTAAATGTTAATTTTAAGAAAATTTATTATCCAATTAAATTATTTAATAGTTAAATTTGTATAATAATTCTTATGCAATAATATTAAAATTCATTATAGATATAATAGCATATATATTTAGAATAAATAAGTTATTTTCAATTGCGTACCCTATTTTTTGTTAAAAAACCTAAGTCTAATGATACATTAAAATCAGCCATGGCTTTATTTAAAAAACCAGCATGTCTAGCTTCATCTCTAGACATAAGTAGAAAGCATTCGGATAAAACAGGATTATTGTTTTGTAATCTGCGTGCTAATTCTTTATATAAAAGGAAACCTGAGAATTCGGCAGTACAAGATCTTTCTAAAAATTCAATAAAAATATTTCTTTCTTTTGGGCTTAATATATACTAGAACAATATTAGCTAAATTCTGTATGAGAAACTATCAAAGATATGAGTTACCTGTTGAAGAATAGCAGTTTTAACTTTTTAAAAACTATATAGACTATAATATGATAAAACTTGCTCTCCTACAAAAGTATACAGAAAGAAATACATTATATACTTTAAAATTTAATATATAACACAAATAATCGAGCTTATAATATTTGTGAAATATATAAGTGATAATCAACTCTATATATTTAGTTACCTATTTTAAATCAATATGCTTACTTCCTTAATAATCTGCTAGATAAGTCATTTTGATAAAATCAATAATACGATAAATATAATTATGAATAATCAGACTATATAACTAGTATAGATTTCAGAGTATCAGATTAGATGAATGATATCGTTAATCTATCTTAAATTGATCAATCAATGAAACTGCTATGATGGTTAGTTTTACAAATAAAATTTATATAGAATCTTTTAATTTATATTTTGTATTTATCTCACAATAGCTTATAATTTTTTTAAAAAGATTTTAGATGCAATAATGTAATATATAAATATATAGATTTTAATATATATATGTGTAATAAAAATAAAAATGTAGCGGATAAGTAAAGTGATATGTCATGAAGGTATTTCTAAATTTTATCTTCTGATTTTTTATATATAATATATAATTTTGATGATAGTTTAATATGATAAATAGTGAATACTAATCCGATTTATAGAAGATTTATAACTTGAAATGAAGTGGACAGTTGTAGATATTGTTTAATGTATCAAATTCTAATTTGTTGAAAGTATTATGGATATGAAGATTATATATTGATGCAAACGTACGTTATCCCAGGAAATGCTGAATTCTTCATCTCTAATAAAATGTTGTCTATTATAATCCATGCGAAATTCTGCTAAAATCGCTAAAAATTCGGCTTGATTTAAAGAAATATCTAATTTAGCTATCTCGTTAAAATCAGTTGTATAAAAACGAGGTGTTAATAAGGTTTCTTTTGGTAAGGATTGACTATTGTTTGTATTTTCTGATATTGATAAGCTCATGATATATCTATGATAAATATAGTAAAATGTATATATTTTTAAAAATAATCAATATTTGATTATATATTATTGTAAAGTAAGTTGTATTGAAATTTCTGTATTTATATATTATTATATATTGTATAGTTGCCGGAATAGCTCAGTTGGTAGAGCAGTGGACTGAAAATCCTCGTGTCACCAGTTCAAATCTGGTTTCTGGCATTATATATTCTGATTTTTACATTTATAATAGTATGAATAACATTTTAAAAAATTTGTTAAATCATGTTGCTAGGTTTATCTACTTTTCTTATTTTTTGACATTTGAATCTGTATATATATCAGTCTATAGTTGATATAAAATTTATATATATAACTATTTAAAAAAATTGCACATTTATGATTACCATCTACTTATAAGAAGTTCGAGAGTTATTGTCTAGGCTTAGAATTCACAAAACTTATTTTTGTAAAGATAAATTTTATAATGATAAAAATGCGTATTAGAGTTATCTTTATACAGTCAGTGAAAGTTATTTATGTTGTTATTGATTAGTAAAAGAATTTTATTTTAAACTTTTTTATTCGAGTATTTTGAATTGTTAGATAACTATTTGTATTTTATATTTCATAAGAATGAATATAGAGTTTGTTAGAAAAAAATTATTATAATATTTCTTTAATTCGAATATATTTTGTGCCAATTTCAAAATGATATACTTTTTTGAGCAATTTAAATTCTTGGTGATAACTATTAAGGTATATATTTGATATAGATTGGATTTATTTTTGAATTTGTTTTATTTAATATAAAATTGATTATAGAATTCAAAATATCATTAACAAAATTATAGATTACTGCTAGAGATATAGTTTCTATATTATATTGTAAATAATAGATAATGCGGTTGATATATTTTAATTTTTTTATTCATAATTTAATGTAAATATTGTTAGAATTTCTGATAACTGTATTTATACTAATATATAAACTACTAGTTTTAATAATTGCGTATTACGAATCATGTTTATATAATATCATTTCATTATATTATATTATAATATATAGCATAGTAGTTAGTGGATGTATGAGATAAAAAATCTTGTTTAGTCAGGTGTTATACTTTACGTATATTGTATTGTTTTTATAGATATATAGATGGGATTATTTTTTTAAAATGTGTTAGGAAATTTATGGTTTGCCTAGTACATAATTGACTTGTTTCTTTTCTCCCACGGATAATCGGGGAGATGGTAAGGACTTAAGATTCAATAAGATTCATTTGCCGTCAGAATGAGTAAAATTGTTAACAATAAAAATATGAAGATACTACGCCATGTAGATTTTTGTAAAGATTGTTCTTGTTGACTTAAAATATTATTTTTTTGTGGACTTTGAATTAATATTAAAATTATAAGGATTATAGCGAAAACATACCATAGTGTTCGAATAATGTATATCATTATTAAAATAATAGTTATAAATAAGGAATATGAAAATATTTAATCTATATAAAACTATGCACTTAGAGTGGTGATAATGCATATTCTTATTAAATTAAAATATTAAATATAGCACAAAAATGTATTGGTTCTAGAATTTATGGTTTGAATAATAATTTATAAAAAGAAGATAGAAGCTTCATAACTATAACTAATTATGAAGCTTCTATCTTCTACTGTTTTTTATAGCATAATAATTGGGCCGAGTTGGATTTGAACCAACGTAGGTAAACCAGCGGATTTACAATCCGCCCCCTTTATAGAACTCATTAATATAGACTAATGGTCATTAAACAATACTAAGTGATTTTTTACACTATACTGCTTTGTATCATTATGATCTAATTTTATGTTTTCAAACCCTAATGATAGCTATTGTTAGGCTTGCTATAAAAAATTTTAAATTCTAGCGTTGCGTTATATTAGCTCTTTTCTAAGTACAATTGATGTATTTATACTTAGATACATACTAATTTTATTTTGTTTCTATTATATATAATCATCTTTTTAGTTGTTTAAATTTTTTTGTAAATTTTTTTGTGGTTATATCTTATTTACTATTTTTTAACACAACTTTTAAAAGATTTTTATTTGATTATTTAATATAATACTTTTATTTAATATTACATTAAATATTACTTAGTATGTCTTCCAACCACTCGGGCATCGACCCTTAATGTATGATTAACTTTAAGCTACTTTTGTGCTATTAAACTTCTACTTCTTATAGTATAAATATATATTAATTATAATGCAATTAATATAAAAAAACTATTTGTTATAGGGCGTCTAATTTAATTAAATCCTATTGATTATTATTAGTGTGACACATCATTTAACAATATTATATCAGTATATCAGGATACAAATTTCATATTTTATAGTAATATGGTGTTATATTTTTGAACTCAGTATTACGGATTGTAATACTAACTAAACGATTACAAAGCAAAACTTTGTTTGTGTAATACATGTGCTAAATTTTGTGTTATACGCCCAATAATTTGTTTATCATATAACTATTTATTATAAATGCTCAAATCCATGTTCGTACTTCAATTTTTTAATTAGATAAAATACCAGATTGTTGAGCATCCATTAACACTAAGCCAGTCGCCTTAAAAGTTAGTATAGTAACAAATAAACTATTTTGTAAAATTGCTGTCATGATATATGACACTAATATTGGAGAATCAATAGGGAATTGATATAAAATAATTAAAATATGCCATCATAAATCATAAGATTGTATTAACCTTTGTTAATTTGATTTTTGATTGTTTCTTTCTGTTGAAATAGAAATAGTTAAAATTTTGTAGGCATCCTCAAGAAGTGGAGTCATTGCAACATCAAACACATATTTTACTACAAAATATGTAAAATCAGAAGAGTCCTTTTCTTTTGGATCCAAAATCATGCTGAGTACAAGTTGATTTACGATAGTTATAGTAATATCTAATCTAAGTATTGATACAAGCCTCAGCATTTGATCAATATATATTTCGATACATTTATAGTGATCCAAAGTAAGTGTTCGAAGATTTGTATTATTTTTTTCGAGAACCTAAAAGTTACAAACATTTATAGTTGAAGTATGAGTTACTTAAATCATCTAAATCATGATATTATTTTATGTATCAAATATAAACATAAGTTAAAAAAATTAATAGATGACAGATTTTCCATCAAGTATATTGAAGATATTGAATAATAAATAAAAATTGCCTTGTGTGTATCAAGAATTTTATTTAAATTATGTAGATATTTAATTTTTTTGTTATAAGTTGCTATAAATAGTATAAGCGATTAAATTAATTTTTTTGAATTTTATATGTTTATATCTATAATTCATAAAGGTTATAAATTTCATATCTTTAGAAAAATGTATTTTATGGTTTCTAATGGTTATATTCTACTGCGATCTCATTAGAGGGTAATTATACGTTAGATACCCGATATCTTTTCTCTTAAAGGATTTATAAGGCGTATAGATGATTTGTAATTCATATTTTTATAAAATTTTGATGGATTATTCTATAATGTATGCTAATTACTTGTATTTTCTCAATTTATTACTTTTTATATTAATTCTGATGAGATTTCAATATTCGTTTACAAATTTAAAAAAGCTTGATGTTAAATTTTTATTATTATCATAGTATTATTATATGTATTCATAATTATAGCTATATTGATCTAGATGATATACTTTTTGCTTGATTTATTTTGAGTAAATACTAATTAAATTTATTCTTATCTTTCTCAAATTGAATAAAATAATAGTAAATTAAAAGTTATTCAGACTTTAATATTTATTTTTACTATTTTCATCTATAGAAGTCTTGAGAGAACGGTTCAACTAAATTATTCGCGGACACACTTTTTAAATAAATATTTAAATTAGTTTCATCTTACTAAGTGAAAACGATATTTTTGAGAAATATATAAGATTTAAATTTCTGCTCTTTTTTTAAATACACAATTAGAAGTCATATATTTATTAGGTATGATTTTACTATATATACTGCAAATCTTAATGAGATGATCATAATCAATTTAAGATAAATTTGAATTGTTGAGATCATTGTTCTAATATTGATATTTTTTTATTTTTATAGCTTCTTAAGAATCTCTAAAGATATATAATATATTAATTAATATTAATTAAATTTTTATGTATGATCAAATAATATGATTGTCATTATAAAAATATTATTTTCTACTATTTGTGTTAACGTGACTCAAATTATTAAATATAATTTAGATGAATGATCTTTAGGGTCATAGACTAGACTATATTAGAAAATATATATAATTGATAAACTATTTCTTTTTACCTAATGATTTATAATTAATTCATTGATTTGATAATATTTCGTAGAGAAATTTTGTTCAAAAGTTGAAAATTAATTACAGAAATAAGTATTTTTTATTATATCATAATTGGGATCAGGAAATCTCTTATTATTTTATTTAATACGTAAGGTATAAGTATAGGCTCTAGACTTTTGGTATTAAATATGATATAATTTAACGCATCATATTATGTATTTTTTTATATAAACTAAAATTTAAGTGCGATTTGTTCATATTATCAATTTATAAAATAATTATCATATATTTTCATAAAAAAAGTCTTTTTATACCATAATTTACAATTCTTAATAAAATGTCGTGAATAGAGGAATAGTTAGTCATTCTTAATAAAAATTATACTGGTAATCATAATGATTTGTACATTTAAGTATTATATATGATACATATGATTCAAGATTAATGAATTAATTGGAGTATAGTGAAATCATGTATATCTAAAAATAGAGTTGAGATTACATGTTTTATTTATATTCTTAAAAACTATAATGTTATTTTCATAGAGATTTATGATTATTTGAGATATATTCGTAAAAGAATATAGAATATTATATTCATTGTAATCATTCTAGATCTAGGATTCTATTAACGATATCTTGAGAAGAAAGTAAACCTAAGGAATATCTTTTGAAACAATAATCAAATAAGAAATATACTAATAAGTATAATTAAAATATGTTTTTTGGAAAAAGTCAAGTATGAAGTCAAATAGTGAGGTTTTGGTTATTAATGAATTAAGTAGCATAAAGATTACAACATAATTAAATAAGCAAAAAATAGTGAGAAAATATTTGTAACTAAGATTTCATATTAGTATATTAGTATTATTAACGGAGACTGTATATTTATCAATTAGATAAAAAATCTATATTATTTAGGTATTTAAATATTTATTAAATTATTTTTTATATTAATTAAGATTAGTAAATTTTTTATATAGAGGTATATGTAATTATGCCATCCTATAAATTGATTAGTAGATTATAAACCATATTATATATAAATTTAGTATATTGGTTTAAATGGATGTTATTTTGTAGAAATCTATATCAATTCAATTAATAATCAATGACAGCGCATGACTATTGAGCTTGGATATAATTAATTTAGGTTGGTCATTTTTAATGATAGCGTTCAGTTTTTCTTTAGCTGCAACTGTGTGGGGAAGAAACGGATTCTAACTTTCTAACAAAATTGCAAGATACATATGTTTTTTACGATATAATTATATAATTAAGGAGTAGTTTTATGGCTCATGAGATTTTTAATACAGCGGTTGTAACTGCTATTTTAACATTGGTTGGTTTAAGCGCAGGATTTTTGTTAATTCGTTTACAGGGTTAATACTAACATAAATCTATAATATATATGATAGTTTTAGATGATATAATGATGATAATCTAACTTGTATATATATCTATAGATGTTATTATATCCCGATTTTATGCTAAAAAATCGGGATATTAGATCGTAATTTATATTACGATCAATATTTATTTGAGATGAAATTATTATTTTTATAATAACAATAATCACATGTTTCTTTATATTATAAAAGATTTTCATATATTTTATTAGTAGTCATTTATGATAAATCATTAATATATAAATATATATCTTGCTAATCAGATAAAATATATAATGATTCAATATTATAAGAAAAACTAAGAGTATGATAGTGTATAATACTGTAAATAAAAAATATTGAATAATAAAATCTAAGCAATTTGCTATATTGGTAAAAATAATTGTATAGAATTTATTTTATTAATTTTTTATGAATTTCTATGTATTATATTAATAATCGCTTAAATGAGCATTAGGTAATTATTTACATAAAAATTCATTATAAAAAATTTGTAAGGGCCCTACTATTATTCATTTAGTATTGCTATGGAGTTATAAGATTTTATGTAATAAGTAATTAGCTAACTTACGATAATTTACTTACTATTTTTTACTGATTTTATGGTCCCTATTAAATTCATTTTTAATGATTATAATGAATGTGATATAGGGATTAAAAAATTATTTAAATAAATCGATTAACTAATTATTTATATGTTTATAGCTATTTTAATTGAGTATAATTAACTTATTACAATATAAGTTAGTGTGATCCGTTTTGAAATAATAAGATTATCGATAGTCAATCTAATCAATAATATTTTTTGATATTATGCATTCATATATTAATTACAATTATAATTAATAATTAAAGACTGGTCCTATTAATTATTAAAGAGTGATATTATTAGATAATAAATAATTATATCATTGTTAAATTAAAAAATTTAGTGAGGATAATAAAATATATATTATAGGATCTCTATTATTTATAAAATTTAAATTTTTATATGATATATATATTTTAATACTTGTTTCATTTTAAAAATAAACAAGAAAAACATTTATAATTGAATTCTGCTCATTTAGTCACTCAAGTCACTTAATATATATTTTAGTATAAAAATTTATATATTATAAGATTTATTTATTCAATTTTATGATTATTAAACGGATTATGAATAGTATGATTATTTTATTAACTATAACGATAAAAAATACGGAACATAAATATTACAAAAATATATTCTAAAATTTAGATAAAAAATTGTGCTTACTAATTAAAATATAAAATAGATCATCATAAAATTTTTGAAAAAACTGTATATAATATTTTTATACTTGTTATATTATAAAGGTTTTAAGCGATAATTTACAGAGTAATATTTATAAATTTTGACACTATGGATAGTATAAATAAATATTTTTCTATCAAATCCAACGTATTATGTTTTATTTATAGATCATACTAATATTATTGTGAATATTGCTTTTAGTTAAAGTAAATCAAAAGATTAAATAATTTGAGTAATCAAATAGAGAAAGCGATTAATATTTTATATAGTTACAGTAATAATATCTGTTTCATATTACTTATATTGCAATTACACGATATTGCAATTACACGTCTTTGGGTAAAAATTTTATCGGTATATGGTTTTGTATAATTTAAAAAAGTATGATTTTCCTGAGTAATATTAAATTATTGTATCTAAATGATTAAGTATGGATTCAATTCAATATTTTAATTTTTTTAAATAAATACTATGATATTATAAAATACCTAAAATTTTAGGGGGAGAATCATTCAATGATACTAATATATATGCATCTAATTTATTCAAATTAATAGTAATATATATATATATTTGAGTCAATAAATAATAATAGTTATACGTATTACATCTTGAAGCTATTATTCAAATATTAAGTATTAGCATAAATATAAATCCAAATATAATATATTAAAGTTTTTTGTTTGGATTTTGGGAAAGGATGGTAATGTAATTATAATTATGAGAAATTAACATCAATTTTTCATAAATAAACATATAATGAGAAAGTATATAAGATTACTTTTTTAGTATGTATAATTTATATTATAAGTTGTACAAAAATGATATTTTTATCTACAATTTAAAATAAATAATATGAATCAATTAATATATTAATTTTATATAACATATTTTTTCATAACTTAATTTTATATGTCATTAAATTTATTAGGTATTAAAATAGGGATGTCGCAAATATTTGATGAAAAAGGGTCTGTTATTCCTGTTACTATTATACAGGCGGGTCCTTGTAGCGTTACCAATATTAAAACATTAAGTAAAGATGGTTATAATGCAATTCAAATAGGATACTTTGAAATTTCTGAGAAAAAAGTTAATAAACCTATGTTAGGTTATTTTAATAAATTAGGAATTAAACCATTAAAGTATTTAAAAGAATTTCGTGTTACTTCAATAGAAGAATTTTCCTTAGGACAAGAATTAACTGTCAACTCATTGATCATAGGTAAAAAAGTAGATATTACAGGTCTTAGTATTGGTAAAGGTTTTGCTGGTTTACAAAAACGTCATAATTTTCATAGAGGTCCAATGACTCATGGATCTAAAAATCATAGAGAACCAGGATCAATTGGTGCAGGTTCTACTCCGGGTAGAGTTGTACCAGGTAAAAAAATGGCTGGAAGACTAGGTTATGTTAAGACTACTATTAAAAATTTAGAAATCATTAATTTAGAACATGAAAATAATTTACTTATTTTAAAAGGGTCTGTACCAGGAAAAAATGGAAATTTATTAGCAATTAGTTCTATTAATTAAGATGCTTATAATATAATTTTATAGTTAATATATATCAATAATTTCATGACAATTACTAAAACAATTGAATATCCAATTTATACTTCGATAGGTAATTCCAATAAATTGACAAGCTTGACTGTTAATATTGAAAATAAAAATACTAGTCATATTGTTCACCGAACAGTTGTAAAACAAATGGCGGATAAAAGAGAAGGAACAGCTTCTACTAAGAGTGCGGTTCGTTCTTTAGATATAAGTTATTCAAGTGATATAATAGCCTAAGAGCTTGTAAATTAGAACTACCTAGTATATTATATATGTTCGATAGTCAAAAAATATATTCTCTTTGATGATCTGTTAGTACTAATTATTATGTGTAATAGATCTAGATAGTATTTTGTAGTAATACAAATTTATATTCAATCTGAGATGTCACAGTGTAAAAAAATAATTTAGAAATTACTTAAAAATAAATAACTAATATATTTATAGTGATTTAAAAATATGTTGCAAGAAGATATGTATATTTTAACAATAAAATCCTCTGCACTAAATTGACACCTACTTATGATAATTTTTTTAGTAATAATATAGTATAGTTTTCATTAAGTATTAAGAAAATATTGGAAACGAACAAAAATATGTTAATCCGACTTCTTTTTAGTATTAAGGTATTTGTAGCTTAACTATGGATGAAAAAATGAGTAATTGCACAAAAAATTTGTTTAATTGGTCAACAAATTTGGTTGATATAGTATTTTTATGAATGAAATAAGATTTTATATAACCAATATAATAATCTATGTTGAGGATTCAAAAACTCTTTTTTGGAAGCAATTTCAGTATAACGTCTTTGCTCTTCTTGATAGAATATAGGAAGTGAGACAAATAGAAAATTATAAGTTAGTAAATAGATTCAAAAGCCGTTTATTTAATTCACGAGTAGCTCAATTCCTTGACATTCTATAAGTTTATGCAACGCAACAGGGAGAAAAAGTCATCATAAGAATTGACCGTATTATAATACTTAATAAAAGGTAAAGATTTACGATTTTGAGTATTCAAAAAATTCAAAGAATTAAATTAATAATCTTGTGAGAATAATGTATATAATCAAACATAATAATTAATAATAATTTTGAGAAATTTTTACTATGATTGGTAGTAATTATCACTCAATATTTATTTAAGTAAATTTTAAAACATAGTTATTTTCTATATTTCTCTAAAAATAGGTAAGTTTTTTACTACAAAAATCGAAATCAAAGGTATAACTATAGCTCAATATTTTTAATCCTTTAAGTATATTAAATAAAAATTATAAAAAAATGTAGAAATTTAAATTTGATATATTGATTTAAATATATTCAAAAAATTTCAAGATCTATATTCTAGTATTAAAAGCAAGAGCCATTAATTTACTAAGTAATTTTAATTATATGAGAAATAATTTGTTTGTTAGATCATATGATTTTACATCAAGTTGAAGATAATTAATCAGGAGTCAGTTTTGAGTTTTCATAAGTTTCGTACTAATATGCTAATTTACAAATAATATATTGACCCCAAGATATAAGATATTTAAATAATTTAATATTTTTTCTAAAAGAAAACTAGAATATAGAAAACCTTCCCAAAAAATATTTGATTTGTTATTATAACGAGTATTAAAAATAATAGAAATAAAAATTAACTTTATCCATCCAACAGATAGGTTTGAATTTCTTGGGTGCAGATTTGATCTAAAAATAAATAAAGTGTTCATATCTTACTTATATAAGAGAAATAAAATTCAAATGCTGAATAAAATCAAAATAATGAATAAAGGTTAAAGAAATTATAATCAGTATCATTCTATAGTCCACCTCAATTTATAGTCTATTTAATGATTGTGTTCATAATTTGGTTAAAAAAGTCAATAATACATTCCATAGAAAAAATAAGTCAAAAGTTAAAGTTGTAATGACAAAAAAATGTATTATATTTGGACTGTCATTAATATTCAAGTATATGGGGGTATGGGTTCAAAAGCAGCTAGCTCAAAAAAACTAATTAACACGGATCTGTATGCGGTGAAATTCCCATATCCGGATCTAAATGAGAAAGAAATTGAAAACGGAAAGCTATATTGCAAGATAGATATATTAGATATAATTATGCTCTATATATGCTCATAAAGTTTATCATATAGATGAAGTAGATCTCTTAACTCAATTCAAGAAGTGAAGTTCGTGGAGGTGGCAGAAAACCTTGGAAACAAAAAGGATCTGGTAGAGCAAGAGCAGGTTCTAATAGATCTCCACTATGGAGAGGTGGAGGGGTAACTTTTGGTCCGAGATTGAGATCTTATAATAAAAAATTAAATAGAAAGGAGTGGAGATTAGCTTTGGCTACTGTGTTATATCATAAAATGAAGCATACGATTGTAGTTGAAAATTTAACTCATCTTTTTCAAAATCCTAAAACTTCAATTTTTATTAAAACTTTAGTTATATTAGATATTCCTCAAGATAAAAAAATTTTATTAATTTTGGATAATATTAATCCTCACAATAAAAATTTGTATTTATCAGCCAGAAATATATTTAATTTAAATATCATGACAACGAGCAATATTAATATTTTGGATTTATTATCTGCAGATCATATTATCATTTCGAAGGAAGCTTTAAATATTATTCAGGAGATTTATAATGACAATATCTAATCAATTATTTAGTATTATTAAACATCCCATTATTACTGATAAAACAACTCGCTTATTAGAAAATAATCAATATAGTTTTTTTGTAGGAGTTTCTAATACAAAAATAGAAATTAAAACAGCAATTGAACAAATTTTTGACGTAAAAGTTATTTCTATTAATACATATAATTTACCAAAGAAAAAAAGGACGATTGGGAGATATAGAGGCTATAAATCTCAGTATAAAAGAGCAATCGTTACGTTAGCAGAAAACAATAGCATTCAATTATTTCCTGAGACTTAATTAATTATGAATTTACGTTTATATAAATCTTATACGCCTGGAACTCGACATAGAGTGTGATTTGTACTGAAAGAAAAGAAAAAAATTTTTTGTAGTATTACACAATTTGCATTTAGCTAAATTTTCTATTAATTAGAATAGAAATTCCTATTGATATAGATGAAATTTTAATTATTAAAGTTCTAATAGGATCCATTTATAATTTATTAATTATTTAAATGTATTATATTTCAATAAACTTATATTATGATATATAATTGTTTTCGGATTATTATTTGTATTAGATCAATTATAAATATTAAAATTCGATATATATGAAAATATTCTTTAGTAAAGATAGTGTTGTGTAAATACTAAATCTAAATAAATCATTGCTAATATATAATTAAAGGATTGCCATTTTGAATAATAAAAACATTAAATTTAGTACGAATAAAAAAGATATGTATCAGTAAGTGATTTATTTAAATTCATTAGTATTTGCTAGCTTTTTAATGGACATAATTGACTAGATCTTGATTTGAATTAAGGTAACTAGATATATAATATTGATCGCTAGACTATATTGTATTTGATTTTCAATTTAATTAATACTTGCATCGAGTTAATTCACAATTCATAATTACTATTATACAAATTGCTAATTTATTTTATATGAATTTGTTGGCTCTGATATTCAATTATAAAGTATATACTATAACAATGTACTTAAAATAAAGATTTTAAAAAATTAAAATAAAAGGTATATATATAATTTTTAATTTAAATAGATCAATTAAGTTTATCATATCTATCAATTCTTTTAATAATGTAAGTGCCCATAGCTTTAATGTTTATAAGTTGTATAGTATATCAAATTTTATGGATTTTTAAAATTATTATTACTTAATTAGTTTTTATGATTTGGTAATAATGAATGAGAATATAAATATTTTTACCAAGTAACATATATGCTATTATAATATGTATGTTAATATGTATTTATTGTATTATTATTTATTTTTATAATTTGGTCTACATATATATTAAGGATATTATTATATTTTATATCTCTATAATATTCGTTATTGATATATAATTTGTTATCATTTATAGTATAAATATATTAAAAATAAAAGTAAATTTAAATGTTAAAAAATATTTGTTGAACTACATACAATATTATTATATAAAAAAATTTTTATTTTTATAAACTTGTATATGAATCTAGTCTTAGAATTAAGAATTATATAATAATACATGGGAAAAAAAAGTAATTTTCACTCAATATTTAAATTTGTGTAGTCTAAAATTCGTATCAGTTGGAAAGTCTGAAATACGAATTTTAATTAGAGTTTAGGATTAAAAGATGACAAATCAAATAGTTTCTTCTTGTAAAGATCATTTTGCAGATCACAAATTTATGAATAATGTCTATTTACCTAAGCAACTTAGTTTCAGTAAGTGCATTTGATGAAATTACTACATCTAAGCCAGAAAAAACTTTAACATATTTTTATCATTCTTCTAAAGGACGTAACAATAGAGGTATTATTACATGTCGGCATAAAGGAGGAGGGCACAAAAAAAGATATCGATTAATTGACTTTAGAAGAAATTTGCATGATATTTCTGGAAAAATTGTATCAATTGAATATGATCCAAATAGAAATAGTAGAATAGCATTGGTATTTTATAAAAATGGTATTAAAAAATATATTTTACATCCACGATCATTAAAAGTGGGTGATACTATTCTTTCGGGTCATAATGTACCAATTGAAATTGGTAATTCATTACCATTAATTAATATTCCATTAGGTACAGCTATTCATAACGTTGAGTTAAAACCTGGTTGTGGAGGGCAAATTGTAAGAAGTGCCGGAACTTCAGCTCAAATAGTTGCAAAAGATAATGGATATGTAGCATTAAAATTACCATCTGGCGAAGTGAGAAATATTAATCAATATTGCTATGCTACGATTGGACAAGTGGGAAATATAGATCATAGTAATATTACTATTGGTAAAGCTGGAAAAAATCGTTGGTTAGGTAAAAGACCTACGGTGAGAGGTGTTGCTATGAATCCAGTAGATCATCCACATGGTGGAGGAGAAGGTCGCTCACCAATTGGAAGATTACAGCCATGCACACCATGGGGAAAACATGCATTAGGTGTTAAAACTCGCAAAACGAATAAATATAGTAATAACTATATTATTCGAGCAAGAAAATAGTCTATTAATATTTTAGGAATTGAATTTATATGAGCAGATCTTTAAAAAAGGGACCGTTTATTTCTTCTAAATTACTTAAACAAATTAAACAATCAGAAGCAGAAAAAAATAATAAAGTGATCAAAACTTGGTCTCGATCATCAACAATTTTACCAATTATGGTTGGATATACAATTTCAGTTTATAATGGTAAACAACATTTTCCTATATTTATTTCAGACCAAATGGTTGGTCATAAATTAGGAGAGTTTGTACCAACAAGAACATTTCGTACTCATATTAAGAGTGATAGTGAGGTTTGTAGACCTATAATAAATATATAAATCATAATTAATTAATAAACAAGTATATATATGTATCTATGGTGGGTATAGAATCTATATATCTTTATAGTTGAATATATTTCAAAGAGTTATCTGTTTATATTATTTATCTAGATTTAACCAATTAAATTTAAAAGATGCATATTATAAATTTATAGGTTGTAACTTATATTGATATTGGTTCATATTTTATATTGGGTACATTGAAAAAAATTAATATATAGTTAAAAATTTTTATCTTCATTTTTATACTGTTTTTGATTTAAATGCAATTTATAATGATAAAAAATTGGTTGTTAGCTTAGTCAATAAAGGTAAAAAATAATATAACAAGCAAAAATGTATTATTGAATTATCAATAAAAATATATGATCTCATTAAGAATATGATCCAATATATGTTGGATATGATATGTCTTTTAAATTTATATATTATTTAAAAAGTAATGTAAAAAAAGATATTAGTCCTTAATTATAAAATAGAATGAGTCTTTAATTGTTATAAAAATTAAAAGAACACTGAAAAATAGTTTAATTATATTGCATTTAATATAATTGTGTTACTAGAAACATGATTAAACATATATCCTGACGCTAATTTAATATTTATTTTACTCTATAATTTATATCTCATATATCATAAATCGTATTAGTTGAAAATTTGAATTACGGTTTTTGTGAAGAGTTTATATATATAAAATTTAAAATTACAATATAAATAGATCTTGGAGATGTATCTAAAAAAGTATATAGTTCCTATTAGTATATTATATAAAATTTTATCTATTTCAACTTCAATAAAAAACAAGACTATAAATATAAAGTTTATAGTCTTTCAAAAATTTATATATAAAAATATTTGATTATCTTAAATTATGAATAGTAATCCGCAAGAATATAAAATTATTGGGAAATATATTAGAATATCTCCGTCGAAAGCAAGACTTGTGATTGATCAAATTCGTGGAAAAACTTATCAAGAAGCTCTATTGATATTAAATTTCATGCCTTATAAAGCATGTAAATTTATCATTAAATTACTAAACTCTGTAGTATCGAATGTGAATAATATAGAAAATCAAGATGTTACAAAATTGATTATTAAGACAGCTTACGTTGATAAAGGCCCCATATTGAAACGATCTCAACCTAGGGCACAAGGTAGAGCATATCCGATACATAAGCATACATCACATATAACGATTATTTTATAATCAATAAATATTTAAAATTATTATATCTATTCAATATCTATAATTCATAGAAAATTAAAATGGGACAAAAAATTCATCCGTTAGGTTTTAGATTAGGAACAACTCAAACGCATCGGTCTTTATGGTTTAGCAATAGTAAAACATATCCACAATTATTAAAAGAAGATTACCAAATTAGAAAATATATTGAACAACAGTTAGAAAATGCAGGCATTTCTCAAGTGGGTATATATCGCAAATTTGATCAGATAGAAGTTATAATTTACGCTGCCAGACCAGGTGTTATTATAGGTCAAGGAGCGGAAAGAATTAGTAGTTTGCGTCAGGAATTAGAAGCATTATTATGCAATAAAAAATCTATTCGTTTTAATGTTATTGAAATTAAACAACCAGATAAAGATGCAGCACTAATTGCTATATTTATTACAAAAAAATTAGAAAAACGCGTTGCTTTTAGAAAAGCGGTAAGACAAGCTTTATTAAGATCACAAAAGGCGAAAATTAAAGGAATTAAAATTCAAGTGTCTGGGCGTTTAAATGGAGCTGAAATCGCTAGAACTGAATGGGTAAGAGAAGGTCGAGTTCCTTTACAAACTTTAAGAGCTAATATTGATTATTCATATAAAACAGCACAAACAATCTATGGTATTTTAGGTGTGAAAGTATGGATATTTAAAGGCGAGGTATTGCCTAATTAAATGATTAAGTGAAATAATTAGATACAAAACGTTAATTCAAATTATTAATATCAAATTATACCTGGTTAATATTTATGTTAAGTCCAAAAAGAACAAAATTTAGAAAACATCATAGAGGTCGTTTAAAGGGTGTAGCAACAAGAGGAAATAAAATCTCCTTTGGAGATTATGGTTTAAAGTCTTTAGAACCAGTTTGGTTAAATTCACGTCAAATAGAAGCTGCGAGAAGAACTATTACAAGATATGTGAAAAGAGACGGAAAATTATGGATCAGAGTGTTTCCGGATAAATCAGTAACAGCTCGTGCGGCAGAAACACGTATGGGTTCTGGTAAAGGGATGGTTGAATACTGGGTTGCTATAATTAAACCAGGACATATTATATTTGAAATGAGTGGTGTTCCTAGAGAAATAGCTTATAATGCAATGAAAATGGCAGCATATAAATTACCTGTAAAAACAAAATTTATTACTAAAGATAGTGAATAGTATCAATGAATAAGCATATTAAAGAATTTCGAAATTTAAGTAAAGAAGAAATAGAAAATAAAATTTTAAGTATTAATAAAGAATTATTATATTTAAAAATACAGAAAGCTACACGACAAACTTTTAAGCCACATTTGTTTAGAGATTATCGTTGTCAATTGGCACAGTTATTAACTATTAAAAATGAATTAATACGATAAAATTGTATTAATATTCATTTCTATCAAATTCAATTTAATACTTTTACTTAATTTTATATAAATATAATATGGTACAAAAAGAAATCATTGGCAAAGTAATTAGTACAGTTAGAGATAAAACAGTTACTGTCGCAGTCGAAAGAAAAATTGCTCATTGTAAATATCATAAAATCATTACTAGAACAAAAAGTTTGAATTATCTTATAAAATTCATTGTATTGCGTTACCTTATTTCAATAGAATCTATCAGGTATCTATGATATTTATCATTTATATAGATCGATGATGAAAGATAAATAAATATTATTTATTGTGAGTTGTAAATATTATTGATTTATATTTGTTAATTCAAATAAGATGCTATAATATAATTTTTTTATCAATAGAGATTTGTCACAATAAATATTGAATTTAGATAATAATAATAATCTGATATCATTTTATTTGATCAGATAAAATGCAGGCAAAAAAATAAATTTTTATAAACATTTTCTATTATTGTATTGGATATTTGAGTTTAAATTTTGAGATTTATATATTCTTACAGTAAAATTAATCAATAAATTATAGTAATATCTATACGATAAAAATTAACTAATGATGAATGAAGCTATGTATAAGTATTTTATAAGCATAATTTATTATAAAAATTTTATTTGATTTATAAAATAAAATTATCAATATTTCCCAAGTATGTTTTGTTGTGAGATCTTTATTTTTTAAAATACAGTAATTAAATTTATTAAATTATAATTATTTGAAATAATATTGAATTGCTATTTCAATTATTGTAATATTCTATTAGAATTATAAATAGTAAAGAATAGTATTAGCTTATTTTCTTTTCTATATATGTTCATCGATATGATTAAAATTATATAGACAAAATTTTGTAAATTATTAGATGTAAATATCAAATAAAGTAACTAGAATAATGATTTAAATACATAGATAGATATGTACTTTTACTAAATTCGTGAATTAGTATAAATGTGTACATTATGAACGTAACAACAAGTATTTTACTGAACTCTAATTATCTTTATGAAAGCATTTTAAATTTATATAATAAAGAAAATGTATTGTCTTACTCATTTTAATTCAATTGATTATTGGAAAATTTCTTATATTTACAGTTATCATTGAATACAGAGCTATACTTTTTGTAATAGAGATTGTCTTATATTGTACTGTTATTACAAACAATATTAGATTATTAAGTTATTTCTAGTTATCTATTTGTAATAATTATGATTTAAATTAAAAATTATTGTCTGATAAAATATGAAGTATAAATTATTCGTTGTACTTTAGTAAGTAGATAAATTTATTCTTTTTCAGATTACATTGTTAGTAGATTAAAATTTATCAGAATAAATTGATGTAATAAAAAATATTATAATATCAATAAGACTGTTAATACTGAAGTGATAATTCTCATTCATATAATTCATTTATTAATTTTTTTTTGAAAGTTTATTTTATCTTTATCAACGTATAATAAAAAAAATGTTTAAAAAAATTTCAGAATAATACTAGTAAAAGTAAACATAAAAATATGAAATAGAGTTTTATAAAATGATCGAATCTTCCAAATAGCTCTAATAATATTATAGAAAATTAATCAGTATAGAATCTGAAATTATATTATATATACAAGAAGATGTGGTAAATATATGAATATTGATTACTCAATATTTTGATATAAATCAATTTTCATATAAAATTTTTATTCAATATATCATATTATTATTTTACAATTTCTTATTCGAATAAAACATTATACAGTTATTATACTTTAGACTCTTGTAGATATTCTTTTGATTTAAACATAAATCATTAAAAAGTTTTAAATAGCATCTTTTTAGATGACAATATAATTTATTATGTTTACAATAATGATTATTATAGAACTATTTTAATTCATAGAAATAAGTTTATTACTTTGGATAATTTTATTTGTCTACTTTCATATAGTCATATTTATATAAATATATAATAATTAAAATCTTAGTCGATACATATTTTTATTGGCATCACTTTCTAATAATATGTAAATGAATTAAATTATATATTAGGTTTTAATATTATAAGATGGCCTAAATAATCTTAGTATTAGTTTAATTTTATCATATTAGCAAAACTGATAAATAAAGTATGAATAATATTGATTATTTTAAATGCTCCTGTAAAAAACTGTATGAATATTATATTCATATACGGTTTTCAATGCTAGGGTTCCATATCCATTACATTATAAAGTATAAAAATTATATATTAGTAAATTACTATGATCAACTAAGTAGATGGATGATGTGACTCTAATCAAATATTTTGAATAATCATTAATTAACTTATGTCTATAATCATAAAATAATAATTAAGATGAAATTATTACTAAGATTTTATTCAATTTGTTTTTCAAACATTTTAAAATAATTAATTTATGAATAAAATCATGAAATGTGTTGTTTTATGTATGCAATCATATTGTGTGATAGGTTCTCATTATTATGAGATATACATATAAAATAAGATGAAATTAATAAAATAAAAAATATTTTTTATTTATCATAATACTTATTATTATGGTATTAAAGTTTTCTCGATTGAGTATATTTAAATTATAATATGTTATTTTTTACAATTTTTTATACTCGAAGCTGTGTATCTACGAATTATAATATGCAGGAATGCAAAAAAAGAGACGAAAGTATAAATATATTTTATTAAGAAAATGATTTTTTTATATATTGAAGTAATAATTTTAAAATTTATTTGAAAAATTGTATGATTATATTATGGAAATTTCCATTAATATAATCATAATAACATTATATAGGTAAGAATAATATTATCTTAGTTTATCAACTATTTATAAAATTACTTTAAAAGATTTATTATAATAAATAAAAATAAAATAATATTAATATATTAAACATTAAATATAGTATAGTATAGTTTGCTAAGATTTAAAGTTGTTTATTTTTTGAAAATACGATCAATAAATAGTTTATTGAGTCATATATTATGTTATTATTAAATAAAAGGATAGAATACATGATGATAGCGCTGATTTTTTTATCGAGCTCATTGAGCAGATGATAAGAAGTAGCAGTATTATTCAAGCCAAATATATAATAGAATATAATAGTAGTAATAGAATCTTCAGTATATAAAAATTTGATTGATTAATTTTATTGTGACACTATAATTTAATATACGTTACAGCTTAAGATATATCGATGCACATTTCAGCGTCAATTAATTTTCAAATCAGATCATATATTAAAGTTATGAGTTTCGTAATCAGAATTGTGTAAAAAGAGATTGATACTATAGTTTAGTTTATTTAAAGAGTCGTATAAATATAACGTTTTATTTACGATTTTATAGAGAGATGTGGATATATTACTATAGTACGTAAATAAATAAATAATATGGACTACATTTTTGTAATATAAAAAAGTCATAAAAAAATAATACATTAATTTGTATCTTATTATGTTAAATTTTTATATAAAATCTAAAATAAGATAACCAATTATTTATTCAATTGATTTAAATACACTCTTCTACTCAATAAAATACAAAAAATTTTGTTAAAAATATAAAAATATTGTAAAAATATGTTTATTTAATTCAGACTCGTTAGTTATTGTATAAAGTTAATGTTATATAATATTTCTTAACATATAATTTTAATTTACTAAAATTATATGATTATATATAGAAGTTATAAGAATATTTATTCAAATATAGTTTCTTGGGAGTAAAATTTTTAGATTCATTCTTGTTTTAACTCATTTTACCAAGTTCATGATGAAAATAATCAATGTAATAGAGGAGATATTATAGTAAGATTTTTTGCATAAGTAGACTTATTGTTTTGTGAAAAGTAATATTTTATATTAATTTGATATGAATAAAAACTATTATTTTTTATTTTAGAGTATGTTTAATATAATTGAAGAAAACAGAGATATTATATATAATTAATATATACTTAAAGAGTGATTCGTTAGTAGATAAAAAAGATAAAGAATAAGTTTCTTCAGAATTTCATATCTAAATAGAAAAAAAACTGTCAGATGAAAAGATATCAACTAGTCATTTCTTTTGGTCAAACTCTAATAGTTATTATATAGTTCATATTGGAGCTCTTTTCATAGTAGTCACCTCAAATGTAGATTATAATTTTGTAGTAACGCTAATTGATACTACACCTATGAATTCATAGTATGAAAAGGCTAAAGGAAAAATTCTCAAGTTATGATTAGGAAGCTTCTAGAACTAAAATATTTTCAGCTTGTTAATTAAGTATTAATATTATATTAATGATTTTATAATTAAAATAAATGAATAAATAATACTTTAATTTATTTATATTAATTCTTTAAAGAATTAATATAGTTATAAAAAAATATTAATAGTTGAATAAAGTATTTATAAAATATACATATCTACAACGAATAAAAACGTATTAATTCTTTATTAATGTATAAGAAAGTAGTTAGATTTAGATGTTAGATTCTAAGATCTTGATGCATCTTTCGACTATATATATTAATACGTGTATGATACTAAATAATAATACGAAAAAGTTTTTTTGTGTTCGCGAACTCAAAATTTGGTTAATAAAAATCAAAGAAATATAATAATATTAAATTCAAATTCAAAAATTTTTTTTAAAAATACTTTGTATCTTTACGATAAGGTATTTAAATAATATTATAAGTTCAAAATTGAACAAACTCAGGAGCTGTATGAGTCCAAAGTCTCATGTATGGATCGGAATGAGAAAGATCTCCTATAACTGTGAGAATTATATTAATTGTCTAGGATATATCAGAAGATCTATACTTAAGGTAAAGTAGACCTATAGATATAATATAAAATAGATAAAAAGATAGATTAACTTATCGATTGGTATTTATGATAGCTAAAAGCTTAAGCTTAATATTATAGTTATACTAATATTAACAAGCAAATGTGCAAAATAAAAAAGGTGTGTTTCGTTATGTATTTTTAGTTAATATTTTATTATCAAAGTACTAAGATATTTTGTGCTTATATACTTATATATTTATATAACTATATATACTAATTTTTTTATTTAGTATATATCATGTAAGGTCATTAAATCTAGTTTTTCAATGGTAGTAATAATCTATTTTATTATAAATTTTATAAATTTATGCATAAGAATTAATGGTAATTAATTTAAATTCAAAAAATAAGTTAAGCAAATTTAATGAATTATATAATTTATTAATACTGAAATAACCATGTAGAGTTGAATAGAATATCAGTTACTGAAAAATATTTTTGGTAAAACAGATATATATATGATTATAATCAAAACGTATATACTTAGCAAATAAATTCATATAAATATTTTATAAAGCGAAAATAAATCATGATATGTTTTTATATTTAAACAAAAAAGTCATGTTTACTTAATTGATTCGGATTGTAAATTACATGACACATTTTGTCTTTTATCTAATAATTAATAATGGTATACTTTTATATAATTGCACATATCTTTCAAAAGTTATAATGTTTGGAAAGTTATTTGATTATTATTTAAGATTAGATATATATAAATATAGCTATATGAAGAATAGAAAATAAATAATAAGACTTTATAATAAAACGATCACTGTTTAAAAAGATCTGTATCAAAACAATTATAATTGTATAATTTTTATAACATATATAAATATATATATCATTATTGTTATGATTAGAGTTGAAACTACTTTAAAAATAAAAATTCATTAGAAGTATAAAAAAATTTAAATTTACATTTAAAAAATATGGATCAGATCAATTGATTTAGGTAGTGTAAATAATCAATAAAGATTTCTGAACATTTAGAACCGTATAATAAAAAAAATTATATATGGTTTCAGACTAAATATTATTTGATTGATAATATATTAAGATATCAATTAAGAGATTTATAAGATTGTATTCAAAGTATAAAGTAAAAAGAGAATATTTGAAGTTAAGAATTAATATAAGTGTATAGGTGTGCTTTGTTGTGCATACATAGTACTATAATGTATATATAGAGAGTTTGCAGTTAGTATAAAATTTTGCTAAAATTCTGTAATCAGTTATATTTAATATAAAATACTAGAATACGATATAATTAAAGAGTCATAATTTTAAAATATAAATTAATATTTAATAAATAGTATTTAGTATCTATTATTGCGAAATTATTAATTAGATATGCCTTATTTGTAATATCATTATACTTGATAGCATTCTTAGTGCTTCATTCATTATATGTATAGTCAAGATTTATTAATTTACTAAGTAATAATTTAATCATTAATATATAGAATTGGTAAAAAGATCGTATCAATTCGTAATATATAGCTTGTTGATTTATTATAATTTTATATCTGATAAAGTAAAAATATTTACATAAAAGAATCTAAATCTATATAATTCATAGAATCAAAAAACAGTTTAGAAACAAAGAAAAATGGATAATTTTTTATTATACATATGAAAGTTTCCATAATATAGAGCTATATTGTATCATTATTTAGCCTATTTACATCATTTTAATAGTCTTATAATTAAAAAGCTATCTTTTTTTTTATTACACTTTGTTTAATAAAAGAATGAAAATTTAATGCCATAATCTTTTGCAATAGATAAGAGTTTTAGTATTATATATGTTACATTGAGAATCTATAATATTTATTTAATTGTATTGTATTATTATTTGAATCATATTTTTGTCGATAAAAATATGGAATTCAAAACTCTGATAAATAATCATGTATATATATTAAAAAGTAGTAAAAGGATAATGATAAGATCATTAGATTAAAGTTATAACAATTAATCATTTTTTCAGAATCATATATATATGTCGACTTTAAAAATAAATACGTAATCAATACGATATTTTTAAATTAAATTATGATAAAAAATTATTCCATTTATAATTAATCATGTAACTAACTTAATCATTCATAATAGAAATATAGAGTGTAATATTTTGTGCCAATGATTCTATATAATCATTGGCTATAAAATATATATTTTAGATATGATAAAAATTGGAAAATCCTGATAAGTCGAAAAACTTATATGTGGATTGAAAATAAAGGGTAGATATATTAAAGTTACAATTTAATGTCGTTAATTTTATTTTGATAATAAGATACCGTACTAGTATTGGATACTATTAATTATACAACTTATACCAAAAAATATTTTATTAATATAAATAGAATTTTGACCAATAGTGTATTAAATATTAACTTTTATATATGAAATATATATAATATGATTCCATGTTGTATCACAAATATTTACTAAGCCATTTTATATAAGAGAATAATATATGGTTCATTTATGAAAATAATTAGATAAAATTTTTTGTATAATTTTATATGATGTTTATCATTTTCAAATTCAACAAATTCGACCTATTAGTAAAACAAAAAAATGGAAATTTAATAAATTTATAAAACAAACTATTCATACTAATCTTGGTAAAACTATATGATACAAAATCAAACGTATTTAAATGTGGCAGATAATAGCGGAGCGAAACAAATAATGTGCATTCGTGTATTGGGTAGTGGTAATCCTGCTTTTGCTAATATTGGAGATAAGAGAGAATTGTTTAATTACAATAGAAATCTAGGCTTAGATTATAATATCAAATGAGCAATAGTTACAACAAAATTATTGTAGATCTGGTGTTTAAATATATCTACATATAAAATCACTACGATAAAGTGTTTCAAATTTATTGATTCTGATCTATATGATAATTAATTACTATATAATTGATAATTAACAATGATTCATCGACTATTAATAAAAAATATATAGAGAATAAATAGAAGTAGTTGTATCACTATTAGCATTTTCATATAATAATTATTATTATAAATATAAGTTTAATAAAATCTAAATTTATAAACATTAAGTCACGATATTTTATAATTTATATTATATGTAGTGTTGATAGATTTATAAATGATATATAATGAGATTGTAAACATAAACTTATTTCTATTTTTGAATAATATTTAAAGTTAATTAAAAGTAAATATTTAATATTTAATTTTATTGAAAAAGTGCATTTCGTTGTTAAATTAATCTTAGTATTATGGATATCTTGAGTGATAACGTTTTTGAGAAAAGAAATTTTTAATTGTTAAGTTTTAGCGAGTAATATAGTTTAGTTCATACTATTTAGATTGAATTATAGGATAACTAACTATAATTTTTATAACTAGTAACTTACAATTCAATACAATTAAATGATTATTTTACTATAATATATATTCTAGAAAAATAAATTATATTATTTTATATAGTTTAATTATTATAACGAAAAAAATGAAATATGCACAAATATACTAATTATATACTCGCATATTCGAGAAATTTATATTAATACTATAAAATTACTATGTTTTAGATTTTTCTTAATGATAACTATCTCTTATTATATATGTATACATGACTATATTATAAATTATTACTTAGCTTAGTCGGCTGATATAGATATTTGTATATCTATTTATTTTAGTTAAGATTACGATGTAATTGTTTTAATTTTATGAATACTATATAAATTATTGGCTTTTTGGAGTAACTATCTGATATGATGATTGTAGGTTTAAATGTATCTTATAATTATTTAAAGCATTATTAGATAGGATATTTGATACACATTATGAACACTGTAAAGAAATATCATTTAAAATACGATCTATGTAAATGAAAACATTTATATATAGATTTATATAAAAGGTGTTTATTCAATAACATCAATTTTTTACTATAATTGTAACTAATAATATACTTAACAAATATTTATTTCATTGATAATTGCTGTAGTAGTGAGATCTATTTTCGGAGATCTATTTTTGCCATAAAGATATTAGAAGTAAAAAATCACCGAAATTTTAATAAGTATATATCAAAAATTTATATTTATTAAGAGATTTGTTGATATAGTAAATTGAGGGACAATATAATAATTCATTGGTAAAATTTTTACTACTGATTCGTCACAGAGTACTTATAAAATAATTAATTATTCTAAACCATACGTTCTAAAAAAGCTGATAGTTTAAGATATTGAAAAAAATATTTTCATTATTGGCATATTAAATTGCATAACAATAATTTTTTGGCTTTTGATTAAATATTAAAGATTACACTTACTCAATTATCTATACCAACAATCAAAGAAATGTATAGATAATTGTTAACGCAACTATCAAAATTAATGATCATAGATATCAAGTTTATCTTTGTTCAAGAACGAATTGATTTGACTTTAAAATAGACACCTTAGATTATAAAAAGAATATGTTATCATATAAATACTTGATTGGATGATTGATAATTATCATTATATTAATTAATAAATTATAGATCATACTAATAAAAATACAACTTATTCATGTTATATATAGAATCTATACAGTAAGTAATTAGATATAGAATTAAAAAATTTATGATTATCAAATATAAAAACATAGATGAACAGTATTTCAAACTAGAGCTAATACATTATTGATTAATTATGTATTATTTTAATTAAATTTTATTTATATAATTAAAGTCGTATATAAAATTGAAATTTTAGAGAGTAATTTTAGGTACCTTTCATTGCATGAATTTTTTATATTATCTATACCATTTTACTATTCATAATGTAACAAATTTCAAATTGCATAAAATTTAATACATGAATTTATAAAATAACATTATTATTTATATAGTCAAATAGTAAAAAAATCAATAGTATATGATATTAAGTTTCTATATGTTTAATACTTGTAAGTATTCAAGATATTAAATTCGAGAGCAGTATGAGTCACAGTCCTTAAGTATTGTTTATATTGATGGAATTAGTGAGATTATTTATATATATATAAGATATTTCATCGCTTTATCTTAAATTGCTACTTATTATTATACAGATTTAGAATTATTGTATAATTATATAATTAAATTTTCATATGATGTTTTAACAGATTAAATTCACTATTTATACAGCTTTCTTATATATTTTTTATTAATATAAATTGTATAATTTATATAGAATATAGACACTATGCAGTTAAATAAAAAGTTGTATCAAATATTTCTTGAAAATATTAAATTTTATGTTAGATTTTAGTATCATTATTATTTATTATGTATTAAATTTTCAAGTATACAATGCAAATTATTTAATTGATTGCCATATATGTTTATAATTCTTATGGTTAGTATTATTAATTTTAATTTAAATTAATAATTTAAATAAGAATCCTTAAAATATAATAAGTTAATAGAACACTCAAATAAATAATTAGATAGTTATATTTTATATATTATAGTTAATATTATAATTATATTGATTGATTACTAAATTGAAATACAATTTTTATTGTATTTAGATAGATTTAAATGAAAATATTTTAGCTAAAATTTAATTTCTGCATAGTAAATGTATATTAAAAGTAATAAAAAGATTCTTCTAATAAAAATTGTTTTATTTTTTGAGTCTTAGATAAAAGATAGAATAAGATTATTATATAAGCATTATACAAATATAAAAACATATATAAAAAATGGTATAATCATCGAGTGTTGATTGATTGAATTTGTACTATTTTTTATTAGAGTATATTTAAAGTATTAATACGAGAAAAAATCAATTAAAGTTATTTTACATATTTTTGAGTATAATTATCTCAGGTTATCAATTTTAGCTAGTATGTTTTTATTATAAAATCTTTTGAATACACAAGTTTTATGATCAGATTTATAAGAGAGTATAGATATTGATGTCATAATATATCTATGCAATGCAAACTATATTACTTTCATAATATAAAGATTAATAAATATATGAATTATGTAATTTTTATAATAATATTATTCTAATCTATTAAAGATGCAACACCTAATATGGTGGTAAAAAGATCGGATGTAGTTAAAGCTGTAATTGTACGCACTAAAAGAGGAGTGAGAAGAAATGATGGAATGCATATTCGATTTGATGATAATGCCGCCGTTATTATCAATCAAGATAATAATCCTAGAGGTACAAGAGTGTTTGGTCCTATTGCCAAAGAATTAAGGGAAAAAAATTATTTAAAAATTATTTCTTTAGCTCAGGAGGTTATTTAAATTTATGGAACAATTAAATAATATGAATATAAAAATGCGTCTAAAAGAAGGAGATGAAGTTAAAGTTATTGCTGGTAGAGATAAAGGCAAAATAGGTAAGATTAAAGATCTACTTCGTAATAAATCAATGGTTATTGTTGATGGTATGTGTGGTTTATGGACCCCAAAAAGAAATAATCAATTAGTTTATATATTATAAGGTTATTTCAATAAACGAGAATTATGTTATAAAGTCATCATAATATATTTATTTGAGAAGTATATCAGCATTTATATTTTAATAAAAAGTTTTATACTATTAACTAATCTTATTGGTATTATTGATATTATTGATATGATGTATTAATTATCTATTAACAGAGAGGTATAAAATAAATTTTTACATCCTTTTCTATATTAAAATATTATTTATGAATGCTAATATTTATTTTAAAATTAATATTAAAACGAAACATTATAAAACAAGACAAGAAGTGTGTTTTAAATTATGTAATATTAAAATATTTTATATTAGTTTATGAATCAAAAAGAGGATTACGTATATATTGATATTAAAATAATTATATTGTTTTTGTGTTTTATAAGACATTATCTGTATTATAGATTATAGATAAGTAGGTATTACATATATAATAATATTAGTCAAAAATGTGATAAAAGTGCACGATTTTTTTTATAGTAGATGAAATGCTATTTTATACAATGCTATATTACATGATAATTATGTATAAATATTTTTATTATCAATTGTAATAGTTCATTTATTAATTGATTCTAATAATGTATATGTATAATTAATTGATATCATAGTAGAGTGTATTACAAGAAATTCAAGAGTTATTTATTTCATGAAGTAAAGATAAGTAATATATTTTGTATTGTTATTAAACATGATGTATAGATTTTGTTCATTCGAATATTTTTGCCAGATTAATTATATATGACTATAAAAAGAATAATATCTTCATTTAAATTATACTATAAAAAAAGCAATAGAACCCTATTTTTTAGTTGAGTCAATAGATTACCTTCTATTAGATAGAAATAATTGTATTTGATTAGTGAAATCTTTGATATCATTTAGATCGAGATGACATTCAATTACCATTTAATATAAGTGCTAATCTTAGTTTGTTATTAACACTATAATTGAAGTAAAAAAAGTTTAAATGGCTATCTTGATAATGTTATTCAGCCATAAAAATAAAAATATTGATTTATGGTTTTCTTTAGAAGAAAAATTTAATAATTCTTACTAATTACTTTTAATAACTAATAGTTGTTATAGTATTGTATAATAAATAATTTACTATCATTTATAAAAATATAATCGAAAATATTTAATTATATTATGTTAATAAAAATTTAAAGGTAGTTTTTAAGCAAACATATAAATAAGCTGTCTTGATTGAGAAAAATTTGATTCGATAGTATATCAATTGGTATTATGTAATTTTTATTCAAACCAAGAAAAAGGTCAAATTAAACAAATAGAATTTCCTATTCATATTTCTAATATTATGTTTTATGATATAGAAAAACAAGTGGTGAGTAAAAGTATGATTCGTTATAAAATCAATAAGTAATTGATGTATATCACTATCTTATTAATAATAGAATAGCATTATATATATCAAATAATAGTTATATATAAGCATATATATATATATATGACAATGAGACCAATTTTAATTATTATACAGGACAGGATATACGATAATGAATTTAATACTTTATTATTATAATTCATTTACAGATATATAACATCAATATTATGCACTCTATAGTTACGAGCCTCTATCATGTCTGCTTCAATGATAATATTTAGAATAAAAATATTATTTTTTTACAATTATATTTTTTTATAAATATAAAATAATCATATATATTATATATTGTATTATCGTACTCATAAAAAAATTTAGAAACGAATAGATATCAATTTATGTTATATTATAATTACTATTATGTAAATAAATTAATTAATAATAAATAAATATATAACATTTATATATATCAATTGAAAGATTCACTATAGATTGACTTGGAAATTATATATATTTAGTTATGCCATCATCAGATTGATACAATTACTATTTAAAGAATATAATAGCACAAATACTTTAATTATCTTATTCTATTTTTTAGTAATTATGTGATATATTTGAGTATAAGTAGCATTAGTAATTTATATAGTGAAAAAGATATTTTAAAAGTCTAGCATACTATAGAATCTTGTTACATAATAGATGTTAAAAAAATGTTTTATATACACACATCTAAAATAGTAATCACTAAAATTCTAGATTTTAAATAAAAAGTAAATATCTGGATAATCAGTTAAAGAATATTTCTAGATGTTATAGAGAGATATATATTAATTTCAAATTAAGTATAATCCATTCTCTAATTTGGATATCAAATACTTGAGAGTAGTAAAGAAAAGTAAGATCTATTTAGTAAATCATTATATATAAAATTATACTATTGTTTTAAGCATATTTGATAAAATTATTAGATTTAATAAATTAATAATTTATGCTAGATAGTATATAAACATATAAGTTGCATTCTAGATTATATTTTAATCTTGAGGCAATTTTATAGTTACTTCAGTAAAGTTCATCATATCAAATGTTATTTTATGTCAATATGTATCAATTAGAGTTTTACATTTATATTAGAAAATTTTATAATATAAATGAAAGTTATAGCTCTCCTATTTTTGAGCTTAATTTAGTATAATGTAAAATTCTATAAATAGGTTATAATAACAAAATAGATATAAGGACATGTTGAATTTTTATAATATAATTAGTATATCGACATAATATCGATATTTATGTAATCATATCAATTTAGTAGTTTGATAATATAGGATTCATTCATTATTTTACGTATATTATCAGTCAATATATTTTTGTTGTTGCATTTACATTTACTATACGCTAAATAGTATTGATTGATCTAATAAAAAAGAAATATAAATATAATGTTGATTTCAAGTTATTATAGTTATCAGTAAGAATTAATATGCGATATCTTATAAATAAGCCATAAATTAACAAATATTTTATAATAATATATAACATATGATTATACATATAAAATCTAGTAAAATTAATTATCTTATACTATGATTTTTAGAAAATAATTATGAATTTATAATATATTATTATTTTAGCAAAAAGAGTTTTAAGAAAAACTAAAAAAATAATATAATGAATACTAATAATTTAAAGCAAGTTTACAAAGATAGTGTTGTACCTGAATTAACTAACAAGTTTAATTATAAAAATTATCATCAAGTACCGAAAATACAGAAAATTACGCTTAATAGAGGATTAGGCGAGGCGGCTCAAAATTTAAAATCATTGGAAAACTCAGTTTTAGAAATTACTAATATTACAGGTCAAAAACCTTTAATTACGAAATCCAAAAATGCAATTGCAGGATTTAAATTAAGAGAAGGTATGCCTATAGGTGTAACTGTAACCTTAAGAAATGATAAAATGTACTCTTTTTTAGAAAAATTAATTAATTTATCTCTACCACGTATTAGAGATTTTAAAGGATTAGGAGTACAAGGATTTGATGGATCTGGTAATTTTAATATGGGGATTAAAGAACAATTAATATTTCCAGAAATTAAATATGAAGAAGTTGATAAACTTCGGGGCTTAGATATTGCAATAGTCACCACAGCCAAAACTGATTTAGAAGGATTTGCGTTATTAAAAGCATTAAAAATGCCTTTTAATCAAGAAATTAAATAAAAAAATACATTAATATAAGGAGAAGATATGATCAATGATACTATTTCTGATATGTTAACTCGTATTAGAAATTCGACCTTAGCAAGACATCAAGTGGTTCCAGTACCATCAACAAAAATGGTCAAAAATATTGTGAAAGTATTAAAAGAAGAAGGATTTATGTAAGATTTAATCTTAGGGATTCGATATGAGAGTTTTAAAAATTAATGTTAAAACAAGATTAATTATTTTGATATACGTTATATAAGTTTGATGTGCGTTTCGTTTTTAGGTAAAATTAGAATTAAGAACGTATTCTTTTAATTCCTATGTGTAAATAGCCTAAAGATTATGCAAGGATTGAGCAATCTTATTTAGTTAGCTAGTTGTTTCAGTTTGCGATAACTTTGTCGTGGGACGATAGAAGTCGTAATCCTAATTGTAATCCTACTTCCTACTCGTAGTAGCTAAAAAAGTAACTTTTGATAGGTTTATTACTATATGTGAAGTTATCTAAACAAGTGTCTAATTATAATATTTATAGTCTAACAAGAATTACTCATATATATCATTTGTATTTACTTTTATAACATTGTCAGGAATTAATATATTCTTTCGAAGCAAGTAATCAAATCGGTCAATCCAAAATAGTAGTAAAGAAACAATTGGAACAAATAAAAATATATGGATTCCTTGTATTTTAGTATCAGCTAGGTCTTCTTTTAATAGCAAGATTAGATTTCCATATTGATAAGAAAGTGAGTTATTTCATTCAAAAGTTTTTGACTTTGATCAGAAATTTGGTTTATAGAATATATACTATTACGAAGATAATCTTTATGCAACTAACCTTAAAACAAGGCAAGTCAGATTCGAAAAGTTTTCCTTCAAATAAATTTCATACATATATATTTCGTTTTCTATATAGAATATATACAGCGAAGCGAGACAAATCGATAATTATATATTATGAAATAAATTATAGAAATACTTATTGAATTTATCATTAAATAATATTTTTTTCATTCTGCAAGTTCCATAAATTAATAGATATAAATTGATAGTAGGATGGTTATTACTAAACTCAATAATAGAGCAAGATAAATATTTGGAAGCTTTAACAAATCTAAAAAATTAGAATTATAATCTTTTAAAAGAGATTTACATATAGAAACCTAATAGTGCAAAAATACTTCACTGGCTACCTATTATTAAATAATTAAATATTGTATGATTTATATAGATTTCAATATATCCGAAAATATGTTAATATATTTTAAGAATGAATATAGATCTTACGATTATTAAGGTTTGAGACCAAGAATATCGACATGGGATACGTAGATAGTAGATCAATTATTGTTTTATAAAATACGTATTTTTAAGGTAAAGAGTGACAACTATTTAGGCATCATTCCATTAACTTGATGCTTGATGAGTTTGATAGATTTACGTAGGTAGATCGATATAAAAGATTGCAAGATCTGCATTAAAAATAAGTATCTCAAAAAAGTGTTCTTCTCTGAGGAATGAATTCTACAAGACAGTATCATATATTTCTGATTATCTAATATTTTCTTACAAGCAATCGAAAATATATAGAAAATCGATTAAGTATTGTGTGACGATATATAATAAAGTTGTAATAAATACATAAACGATAATCCCAAAATTTATCCAATATAAAGATAATTAAGATATTCTATTGAGATCAAATGCAGATATTCGAACGCTGCGGAAACATATCTATAATTATTGATTTGAACGGGAATTACCAATAAAAGAAGCGAAGATTCATTTGATTAAAACAATTGATAGATGTAATTTTCTTAGATGTGGATAGCAATTTGATATAAAAGTAAATAATATGGTAACTTGCTAGCCATCTCAGAATAATCATCACAATAATGAGACATAGCTGAGCCAATTTAGGCGTGTAAAAAGATTTAATAATATTCAAACAATTTATATAAGTTTGATAAATCAATATTATGATTTATTAAAGATTAGGATTATCAGTTTATATAAAAAAACAAATAGAAAACTCAAAAGGAATAATTAAGCGAATGCTCAAGTTGTGAGCATATAAAATTCCAGATATTGGTAATGGTTATAAATATAGATGATTCAATTACATTACTTTATCACAAGTGAGTAAGTACTATTTAATCATAATAATACTTATTACAAAATGAAAATTAATAGAATTCTCAATAATACTAGGTAAAACAGTCAAAATACTAACATGATAAAAATTCAAATGTTATTTGTGTAATTATAAATTTAGAGTTTCATATTGAGTTCCATCATATTGATTGATGTCATAAAAATAATTTTTGTCATAATCTGTTTATTCTTGATTAGCAATATTATCGACAACAATCTCTACCTTGGTTTTGGTTGAAAAGTTCAAGGTAAACACATGATAAACCGATAAACCTAAGAGCCATATACGGTGAAAATATTACGTATGGCTCTAAATGAGAAAGAAATCTTATAAATCTTCATAATATTAAATCACTGATTTCTTATATATGATCCTAGTCATATTCTTTGTTAAATTATAAATATAGGATAATATAGATGAAATAAATAGCTTAACTCAACTAAATTCATAGCTATTAATTAATTATAAATTCTGTTACATTTTAAATTGATATGTATTTGCTGCTATATAAACTTCGATAATTTTTTGATTTGATAGTATTATGATAGTATCGAATCCTAACTATATGTGTCAAAAATGGACATATAATATCTAACTAATATTAAAATATCAATCAATCAATTCCTGACTATTCTATTTTTATTTTATTAAATCGTGCTATATTTAATCTTGATAATTTAAAAATTTATGAGATTGATTTTAGTTAACTATATTCAATTTATTATATATTATAATTGAAGAGTAAAATCATTAATACTCAAAAATAAGATATGAAAGAAGAATTGAAATGAGATTAGAGGTTTAGACTTTTATATAAATAAGCTTTCTTTATTTATTTGTAAATAGAAGGTTAACTCATATAGTGTTAGTGCAATTTGTAGGTATATATATACCAAATAATAAATTGACGTAGCTAAAATTTATGATTATATATTAAACGCTATTTATTTTAAGAGATTTTTATTGCTTAATAGTAATTTCTTAGATTTATTATATTAATAGTAATATTTATAATAACTGTTATTAATATATGTATATAATAATTAGATATCATTAATTTGAATGTATATGTATTTCAACTTCAAAAAAAAATTATTTGATCACCTACATAATTATATAATCATCTATTAACTGCTTATATTAAAATAATATTTAATTATATATTTTTCATATCAAAGTATAAAGTTTTCTTATATTTTTAAATAAATAGAGTCAATTATTATACAATATTAGAAATATAGAAAATAAAATAGTATGTAATTATATTATTTTATGTCAATATAGAGTGTTGCGAGTCCAATATAAAAATATTTTATGTGTATTGTTTATTTTGAATAATGAAGTACAAGTTTATTATTAAAGAATAGATCTGATATATAATAGAATCATCCTATTTTAGAATTATAGGTATATATTATATATAAAGTTATAATACAATAATCCTTGCAAGATTGTATTTTAAATATTTCAAATACAAACATAAATCATGATATATATTACTTTATATAAAAGATAAAAATTTAATAAAATTGGATGATATTGTAATATATATCATTAATGACCTCTCATGATGTTTTAATTTCGGCTTCAATTATAATCATGAAATGTGTCTCTGTATAATCGTGATTAATAACTTAATCGTCACATTAGTAAAAGATTTTGCAATTAGTAAACAATTTTTGTTAAATTAAGTATTAAGATCATAAAAAATTAATAATATAAAAATAACTATACACAATATTTATTAAGAGCTATCAGAAAGTCAATTTTTTTGCAGGGTTCTAATTGAGAGAATAATTTTATTGATTAAGTCAATTATTCGATTTAATTTATAAATTATATATAGCTAATTTTGTTTAAGAGATTTTGAAGAAATGCAGTACGCTTCATATTCTGCTATTTTAATTTATTTAAAATATAAAGGATCAGATCGTCAATCGGTAATTACAAAATTACAACGTGTTAGTAAACCAGGGCTGCGGGTATATGCTAATCATAAAGAAATACCAAGGGTTTTAGGTGGATTAGGAATTGCGATTATTTCAACTTCATCAGGTGTAGTTACTGATAGAATAGCTCGACATAATGGTGTTGGTGGAGAAGTTTTAGTATGTTTTAGTGCTGTTTGATTTTAGGTAAAATAATGACTTTGAAGGCTTTCATTTAAGTCTTATGTATAAATAGCCTAAGGATTTATAGATTTAAACTAAATTAGCTATAAATTAATTGAATATTTTCGATTGTATAAATTTTATTTTCAAGAAGGTAAATAGATGATAATGCCTGTAACCAGATTTAGAAAGCATCTTTTTATTAATACAAATATATATTTCAGCTAGGAAGTCAAAGTATAAAAAAGATAGATTAAAAAAACTCATCATACCTACTAGTCTTCTATGATTAAAATAGGCTAATTTATTTTAAAAAGTAGCTAATAGAATATATTAGATGTTCTAACAAAAAAATCACATCAATATGATTCTTGTTTGTTGGTATTAATCTTCGAAATACTTAATATATTCTTAAGCATAGAATAAAAAATTGATAATAATCTAAAGAAGTATGAAAAAAATATCTTAAACAAATAAAAATATTTGGATTTCTCTTATTTTAAGAGAATATAGGTTTTTGTTACTCGTAAGACGAGATGTATTTATATAACAAGAAGGTTACTAACTCTACTGCAAAGTTTTGATTTTGGTTAGAGATAGGGGGGTCATAGTGTTAGTATATACATATGTATATATAAAGGAGATAATGTCTATGATATCAACTGTAAGACTCTATGTTTAAGATTGAAAAACTTTCCTGTGAAAGAAATGTTATTAATATGTGTAGGCTTTTTAACATAGAATATACAAAGCGCAAAAAATAAAAAATTACAGATTCATAAATAGATTATAGATACTCATATTGAATTTAAGATTAGTTCAATATCTAATCATATGATCATGTCAGTTACACAAGTTGAAATACGTCCTTAATAGTAGAAAAGTTGAAGATATTATAAAACTTAACGAAAGAAAAAGAGTAAAAATTTTTGAGAATTTAAAAAATCAATTTTATTGTAATCTTTTAAGCATTGTTACATATAGTTAAACAAAATCACGAAAAGCAATCTAGATATACGGATTTTATTATTAAATATTATAAAGGTTTTGAAACCTTGAGACTAAATAAATTGATATTAGATATGCAGATCAATATTTGATAATAACCTACGTAAAAAATACGCATGAGAAAAAACATATCTTAGATCTCGGTATTAAAAAATATTGTAACATAATAAATCATGAAAAATTCATGAAGAAGAATTGTGATCAAGATTATAGCTTATTTAAGATTAATTGATAGTTTTTTAATGATTGGGTTTATAAGTTGGTGAAAAAAGTAAAATAAAATTAAAGCTACATTTATGATAACAAAACAATTTAAAATATTTTTATGGTCATAAATACTTACTGTTTACTTACATAGCGGTAAAAAAGTGATAGATCGTCATTAGATAATAAATATCATTATCGGCAAAAATATTAGTATCAATAATACTAGGGTTAAAATAACAATAGTAATCATAACTAATAGAATAAAAGTTCAGATATACTATCTCCAATGTACAATTGTAAATTTATGGTAATATTGAGTTCGTCATATTCAAAGATATTATAACAATAATTTTCGTAAGAATCGTATCATTCTTTATAGCTAATGTCATCAACATGAATCTATTAATGAGTTCAAAAGGTCCAAAATGAAAACCAAATCAACCTGAGGAGCCGTAAGAGATGAAATTCTTATATACGGATCTAAATGAGAAAGAAATCCTGTTAATTTGAAAGTATATCAACATTTTGATTCATAACCTAATCCTATATCAAAGGGTAATGTTTCTTTGATATATATATCATATAAACGAAATGGATATCTTCACGCAACCATTACAATATATAATAATGATTATTCAAGTTTAATACATTAAATAGAACAAGACTAATATATTTTTATATGTACTGCATAATAATATAAGGTAATTAGACTCATATTATGGGACACAAACATAATATATAATATTTTATTAAATGTAATTAAAATTTTTTATATTTTATTGAGCTATAGGTTAAAAAAATAATTTTAGAACAGATTACTGTTGATTATTAACATAGATATAAATATATTGAGATTTGTATTATCTTATTGATGATTATCTATAAAATATTTAAGATTTAGAATTACATATATAGTAGATATAGATATGCATGTATTTTTTTAGAAAAACAATATATTTTAGTAATAAAATTTGTAATATTGTTATTTTATATGCTATGTATGGTAAAATTTGTATAAAGTTAGTTATTGTATTGTTATCAAATTATTTTAATATCAATCAAGAATAATATATATACACATAATATTTCTTCTACTCCTCTATATGGAGGAGTAGAAGAAAATTAATAATAAAAGCTGAAATTATTGTATAGGTCTTACAAGTTGATATGACTTATACTTTTAGTGAATTTAAAATTAAATTATCTTAAAAGAATATATAAATAATCAATAGTATAGTCTTCGATCGTGTGTTTAAATTGTTATATATTATAAAGTAAAACTAATAAAAATAACGATAAGAAAAGATTTAGCTAAGAATATTTATCAATTACTTAATAAGAAATGCTAGGTATATATTGGTATAAATATTTCAAATTTATTGTTTTTATGATTATAATTTAGAAAAACTGATATTATTAAATATTTAATAATGAATGAAATATAAATATAGGCTATAAAAATTTCAATAAATAAACAGTTTTTTTGTATATATGGATGATACAGAAATTATAGAAATAGATTTTTAATTTTTTGAAAGTATTATAAATAATAGAAAAATTCATATCTATGTTTATTGAATCTTTTGAAATTGTTTTAGTAAATTGTCAGATACTAGGGATATGAAAGAAATTTTTACGTGATTTGAAAAATTAGTAGAGATAAATGACCTTAATTATTATAAATTTCTAAAATAAATTCAAGACAATTAATATTTTCAAATTTGAAAATATTAAGTTTTATCATAAAATAACATCGCTATTACAGTAAAATTATAAGAATTTGATTAATCGCTATCTACAATATATATATTATTATGTCTTATATTTGTATAAGATTATAGAAATGCAATACGAAAAACAAATAAAAGTATTTGTATGCTACAAAGAGCAAACATACTTTAGTTGATAAAGTATGGTTGACGCTATAAATATAACTGAATAGTTATATTTATAGATTTATATTATATTAAGAAAATAAACACATTATGTCTCGAATTGGAAAACAAATTATTAATATTCCTAGTTCTGTAAGTTTATCTATTTTAGATAACTTTATAGAAGTGAAAGGACCTAAAGGAGTTTTATCTCGAACATTGTCTCCTTTAATAAATCTACATTTAGAAGAAAATAAATTAACGTTATCTAAGAAAAATGATACTTTATTAAATCAAGAGCTCTATGGCTTAACTCGAACACTAATTTTTAATATGGTACATGGGACTTCTACAGGATTTGAAAAAAAATTAGTAATTATAGGAGTAGGATATCGTGCTAATATGGATGGAAATAATCTTATTTTGAATCTAGGATATTCTCATCCAATAAAGATAATTCCACCAGAAGGAATTAGTATAAAAGTAGAAAATAATACTAATATTTTAATATCAGGAGCTGATAAAGAAGCTATTGGTGAAGTTGCTGCAGTTATTCGTTCTAAAAGACCTCCAGAACCATATAAAGGAAAAGGGGTTCGTTATGAAAATGAAGTTATTAAATTAAAAGCAGGTAAGGCAAAAAAAGGTAAATAGAAATTATGACACAAATAAATAAAAAATATATTCAACGTAAAAAGCATGCTAGAATTAAAAATAAATTAAAAATTTCTTCAGATAGATTACGTTTAGCAGTCTTTAGATCTAATCGTCATATATACGTTCAGATTATTGATGATATTAAAGGGTATGGTTTGTGTTTCGGATAACAAGAAAATGATTGAATCAATTTAAAAGTTTTTTAGTTATAACTTAAGTTATTATACAAGTTGCTTAATAATATTACGTAACATTTTATACTAATAATCAATAACAGGCTAGAATAATTATAACTAATTTATTTATGAATTTTTTACTATAAGCTAAAAAATTATGTTACATATCTTATCGTATATAGATAATATAACAAAGTAAGATAATACATAAAGAACATTATAAGATCTAGTTCTATTTATATTTCATATTAAAAATATTATAACATTATATTATTAAGCTATTAGATTCAGTTTGAATTAGTTAAAGCGAAAAACTTTTTTAATATCAATATTTTTAACTTTTCGTAACAATATTAGAACAATAATTAGATAGATAAATTTTTGATTGATTTATCAATTTTATGAATAATTACTGTTTTATTATAATATTTAATACGGACAATTAAAAGAATATATGACATGTAATGAGTTACAGTTCAAGAAGTTCACACTTGAAATAAGAAAACTTAAGAACAAATAAAACAACTAATGAATAATTAGAAGGTAATAAGTCCTTAATATCACAAGCGTCCATTTTTTTATATTAATATTTAAGTATTATTACTCTAAGCTTTATCGTAAATTATTTATAAATTTTATGAATATGATGGAGGTATGGTTTTATTATGCAACTTATACAACTATCATGTTTTTATAGATTACATCTTGATTATTTCAGAGATAAAAGAGTATGATTTATAATTAATTAAATAATTCCTAACAATTTATATAATTGTATATTATTAAAAATATAGAAATTATATCAAATGATAATTTAATTATTTTACATTTTTATGACTGAATATTATTGCTAGTGTTAATTTAAATTGTGATAATTGAAAATTCAAATAATATAAAAGTTTTAAAATTTTATTATGTTTAATGTATTTTTTTCATAGTTAAGTTAATTGATATATCTCAAAATAATTGATATACTCATAATTTAAGTTATTTGTAAAAATTCTTTAATATAATAAAAATAAATAGTAAAAATATTTATTTTTATAATAAATTATCAATAATAAGTATAGCATAGCATGTATCGCAAATATAACTTTAATGAAGATCCACATACAATGACAATTGTATTTATGGATTCAATAGAGCGTTTAAATATATGATAGATAGAATAGAATTTTTACATATTGTATTAGATTAAGAAAGATTTAAAATAAAACGACTCTAGATACTACATGTGCCTCAGCATCGACTTTAGATAAAAGTTTGATCTCAGAAGGTCAAATTATTAAAAATAATTGTGAATTTGCTCAAAAAGTTGGAAAATTAATTGGATCTAAAGCTCAGAAAAAAGGTATTGCTAAAGTTGTATTTGATCGAGGTGGTTATATATATCACGGTAAAGTAAAAGCATTAGCAGAAGGAGCGAGAGAATCAGGTCTAGAATTTTAATAACATTTAAACATATTATATGATTAATCGTACTAAAAAATTTAAAAAAAAAGTTGAAAAAAATAAATTACATGACAAGGTTGTTCAAATTCGTAGAGTTACGAAAGTAGTAAAAGGAGGAAAAAAAATAAGTTTTCGTGCTATTATTGTTATTGGTAACAAGAAAGGAAAAGTAGGAGTTGGTATTGGTAAAGCGAGTGATGTTATGGGTGCTGTAAAAAAAGGAATGGCAGATGCGAAAAAGCAAATTATTTCTATTCCTTTAACAAAATTTAATTCTATTCCACATATAATGTATGGTAAGTCAGGATCAGCCACTATTATTGTTAGGCCATCGGCTCCAGGATCAGGAGTAATTGCTGGAAGTTCAAGAGTGATTCGTTCTTAGGTCAAAGAAGTAATAATTTTTAGATAAGTTTTACTGTTTAATAAAGGTTTATAAGCAGTAAGCATATAATAGATTAGTTGGATAATTTCGATAATAAAACTTAACTTCATTGCTTTTTTTTGGGACAAGGATAGTTTTTATAGTTCCTAAATCAGCTTTAGATTAAAGTTTTATAGTAACACGTATTTATTTTCAAGCCCTGAAAGTTACATTATAAACATTGGAAGTTGTACATTTTTGATTAATACTTGGGCCTAGACGCTTCTATGATTAATATGTGATAATTAATTTGAAGAATTGTCTACACTATCTTATTTATGTACTAACAATAAAATAATATAAATAAAATTTTCGTTGGCGTTATTAATTATTGTTCAATTAATACAGTTGTAAGTAGAGCATGAATCATATGATAATAATTTACTGAAGTATTTAGAAAATATCTGAAACGAATATAAATATATTAATTCCTCGTATTTTAGTGTAAAAAAACAGGTTTTCGTTAATTGCAAAACTATATGAGTTAATATTAATAGGAAGGTGACTAATTATACCGAAAAGTGTTTGATATTATTTGAAAAGATGATTTATAGAATATATTTATGAAAAATATAAAATCTTATACAACTCACATTAATAAACTGTGCTGAAGATACGAAAAATTTTCTTTAGAAAAAATTTTTAAAAAGATTAATTCTATCTTTGACATAGAAGATACAAGGTAAGACAAATATTAAATTATATGTTAGTCAATCAATTAACAAGCCTTTTCGGTAATTCTCCACCGATAAAATGTTTTCAGTTATTTAATTCAAAAGTAAAAGTTATGGTAACACTGAATTATATATATCAAATAGATATATTGCATATATTTGATAATTCTAAAACATTATAATCATCATATTCGTTTAGTTCAAATATATCTGAGAGTCATTTTTAGATACACATATTGATAATTTTTAAATTTTTTCTTATGAAGATCAAAATTGGATAATTACATAAATCTTTTCAATAATCTAAACAAATAAGATACAAATTACATATAAGATATTATTAAAATATAGATTATAGAATATTTTGATAAAGTAAAACATTAAAAATGCATAAGTTTGATATATCTAGCTAAAAAAATACAAAAGAGTTTAAGAGGCTTATGAAAGTCAGAATTATTCAAAAAAAAGCTATTACTTTATAAAGAATTAGGAATTTCAAAAATGGAAGATAGCTATTTTTTTGTATGTAATATGATTTTAGATGAAATTGAAGAGATCTAAAAAAATCAAATTCAAGTAATATATAAAAATTAGAAAAATTATCATTGATATTATGATCTATTATAATAATTGCAAGAATATAACCAATACGAGGATGAACTATTCTACAATATTAAGATCACAAAAGTTTAAATGCGGTACGTGTAATTTTTGATTTGATGATTAGATTGAGCTTCATCAGATTGATGAATATTATAAAAATAATCTCATAAAGAATTTTATGATTTTTTAGAGGTCATATCTTGAATATTAATCTATTTATAGCTTGAAAAGGGGTAATGTGAAAACTTAAAAATTTATGAGCCGTATTATGTGCAAATTTAATATACGATTTTGAAAGAGAAAGAGATCTTATAAATCTAAATAGTATGTGAAACCTTTGATGTAATACTTATAAAAGGGTAATGTTTTGATCACATATATATAATATAGAGGAAATAGATAGCTTGACTCAAGCTAAGAAGTGTTTTAGAGTTAGCAGGAGTATCTAATATTTTAGCTAAACAGTTGGGATCTAAAAATCCATTAAATAACGCGCGTGCCACTATTGATGCATTATCTAAGCTGAGAACTTTTTCTGAAGTAGCTGCACATAGAGAAATTCCATTACAGCAAATGTACTAATTCGAATTCTCTTGAAGTATATTTTCGTATTGTTTTTAAATTGTGGAAATTAATTCACTTTATTGCAATTGCAGTAGAAAATAATTATAGAAAATTATCGTATTTTATACTAAGAGCAAATAATATTACAGTTATAATAATAAAATGATTAAAAAATGTGCAATTACTGGTAAACAGGCGAACAATGGTTATAAAATTTCTTTTTCTAATAGAAAAACTAGAAAACTTCAACATGTTAATTTGCAATCTAAAAAACTATGGGATAAAAAAGAAAAAAAATGGAAAAAAGTATTAGTATCAACTAAAGCGTTAAAAAGTTTATAGGTATTTTCTTCTTATGTCTAACATAAGAAGAAAATACACCTATTATTCCTGAAAATATATTATACATTTATCTATGTAATGGAAATTATAATATATGTTAATAAGTGAATATATAGCTAGTAACAATATAGATAGTATATGATAGATAGTGATACAAACTAATAAAATCTCTCTTTTATTTATTTTTCTAATTATAATTACAACGAATTTGTAATATTAGATTAATATTTAGTTTTTCATTATTGATATGCTTCATAATACTTAAAATAAGATCATTCAAATTCTATTTTTATTACATCAATATTTTATGATTGAATTCTATTTTTATTACATCAATATTTTATGATTGAATTTTGAGTCAGTTTATATAATTTAATATCTATATCTATCAATTTTATGAAAGTTAGACCATCGGTAAAGAAAATTTGTACTCAATGTAGAGTGATTAAAAGGTGTGAACTATTTTTAGATAAAATTTATAAATTCTGTAACATATTCCTGAGGTATCATCAAATTGATTATCAATAATTTTAATTTGTGTTACTCTATTATCTATAGTACTTTATTATTTGTAATTACAGATATTTTCAGGTATCTTTTTTATAATTTTAATATATCTTTACATTATATGCTATAACATATTTTTAATTTAGGATACTTATAAATAATAGTAATCATAGTGAAAAAGCTGGTTTAAAAAGATGATAATTAATTTTTTCATATTTATTGATATTAATTTAACTACAAATATGTAAACTGAATCAAGTTTTATATTACATTATATATTATGATCTGTATTTCATATTCATATTTGAAACAATTTATTACTAATATTTAATTATTTAGCGACAGAATTGCAGAAAAAAGCCTTAATTTCAAATCTTGTAAACATCTTATTGTATATGAGTTGATATAATAATTGTTAGTATTTATTGATATTGTTTTATTCTATCAATAAGTATACTTTCTTGATAATAGTTAGCCTATATCGAGATTTTATTGACTATATATAAGATAAAAGAACAAATATGTATTATATGATTAAAATAAATAAAGAAATTTTATTCACACCTAATTATTATAGTGTGTCTATTTCAATTTTGAAGTATGTATAAAGTGATCGTCAAAATACTGAGACACAATAAACAAAATAATAAAGAATATTTTAATATCACTATCTACATCTTATAATAATATTGAGACAATTGTAGTGACATATTAATTTACGTCCTTTAATTATAAAAAGGAAGATAGATACTATAATCACGGCGTACATGATTTTCTCAACAAATCTAAAAAAATTTTTTATGAATATTGTAATTTTGAGCCTACATAATGAAAAGTTTTTACAGTACGGTTTTAACTGATAAATTAGTGTATTAACGAAAATAAGTTTCAATTTAAGATGATGCTGAATAATGTTTTACCCTGATTAATTCAAAAAAAAGGACGTATTATGGTAATATGTGAACAAAAAAAACACAAACAACGTCAAGGTTAATTAATATAGATTATACCTATTATTTATTTTATAAAACAGGAGTTATAATGGTTCGTATAACAGGTGTAGATTTACCAAAACAAAAAAGAATAGAAATAGCTTTAACATATATTTATGGGATAGGATTGTCTCGTTCTCAAGCAATTTTGCATGAATTACAAATAGATCCTAATATTAGATGTAAAGATTTAGATGATCCTATGATTATTAAGCTTAGAGAACTATTAGATGAAAAGTACCAGTTGGAAGGTGATTTAAGGCGATTTGAGTCTTTAAATATTAAACGATTAGGTGAAATTAATTGCTTTAGAGGTAAAAGACACAGACAAGGATTACCATTACGTGGACAACGAACAAGAACAAATGGACGTACAAGGCGTGGTTTAAAGAAAACTGTAGCAGGTAAAAAAAAGGCTCCTAAAAAATAAATAATTAGTAATTTTAAGAGGTATATAAATATGGTAAGACAAAGTGAGATTCATACTTAATTATCATGCGTGCCTAGACTCGTATTATAAGTTTTTTAACGTTTATAAAAAATGTGAGGTTTGTTCTGAAATAAATAAAAAAAATTGATGATTTTCCATATGTTTAATTGTATTCATTTAAGTATCATAATATAAATTAATAATTGAAAAGTATCAAAATTGTTTTATTTATATCTTTTATATCCTAAAGTATATTTTAAATAAGTATTAACAATAATTGAATGTGTATGTAATAAGTAATGTGAGTTTTAAATTTCAAGTGAATATAACAGTTATAATATAAGTCAGAATATTTATGTAACATATAAAAAAAAGAAGAAGAATTTTATTGTATTTAATTTTATAGTCTTAATCCTTTTAGGGTTGCAATTTTATTTTTATGAATAGTTTATCGATAATTTGATTATTATATTAAAAACTATAACTTTCGAACAAATACGAAAAAATGAAGATTATTTTTATCTATAAATAATAATAAATTTGAAATGACTATAATCTTATTTTAAAATTAAATGAAGTAATGTTATAAAAAAATCACGTATATATTAATTTTATTTACATGAAAGCATAACAGGAAATGCAATTACTTTATAAAATAAACAATTTATTGTATATAATCGATTTGTTATGGAAGATAGCAAATAGATTATATTATGTATAACATGATTGTTTTAGCTTGAATCAATATATATTAGTATTATTGTAATTATGATTTGATCTATAAATTATGATCCGTATTAATACAAAATATAAATATAAAAAAGAATTAATTGAGATGCTATATAATAAAATTATTTGATAAATACTATCTTTATTTATAATTCATTAAAAAAATAGTAATTAAGACAATTCCTATGATATATTAACTAATATCATCATATCAGATAGCTACGTTCATATTTATGATTTAATGGAACATTTTGAATATTTGCTCCATTAAAGACATATTATATTATAAAAAAACTATGTAATACTTTGTATATTGCAATTATGGCAATTGTAATATTTCTCTATAGCGCAAATAAATTTTCGATAAACTGATACTTACAAACTTCTCAATAATATCAATAGTTTGAGTATTAGAAATAAATTTTCATCTTCATTAAATTAATAGGTATTTGAAGTTCTAGGATAATATATCTTGATATTATGTAAATGAAAATTATTTAACCATAACTTTATAAGATACTAGAGAAATTTTACTAATAATCTTGCGGTATATTATGTCACTATATGATTAAAATAATAGTTGATTTTAGGAAACGTATGATATTAAAGTATCATGTACGATTCTTACAGAGAGTTGAGGCATACAAATGTTATACTAACGTAAGATTTAACATAATAGAAAATTTGTTAAAAAAGATTATCCTTGAAAGCCTAATTCGACTCAAAAATAAGTATTATTATTAAAATTAAGTGTCATTATACATATAATTTATAATAGTAGTAATCAATTGATATATTTATACATCTTCCAAGAAACAATGTATTATTTATGAATTATCAGATAAGTAAATACTACATATTGATATAAGAATTTTAGTTAAATTATATAATAAGGAAATAATAAAGGTGATAATTATATATTATTAAATAAGTTATCGTAGTCGTAATATTATATCATTATATATATTATTATATCATTATATATATTAACATTAATTTAAACATACGAATTTTATGATTTATGACTATTGGTCTAATAAAATTTGTCAGATTATTAGATCTTCATAAGAAAATGTCTTATAAGAAAGATTTACATGAAGAGAATAAATATATTTTATTATATATCAGTCTAAATTACTAAATAAAAAAATCTAATATAAGAAAATCAAAAAGAAACGTTGTTAGTGGAATTGCCCATATTAATTCTACTTTTAATAATACAATTGTTACAATAACAGATTTAAAAGGAGAAGTGTTAGCTTGGGCTTCTGCGGGTATGTCAGGATTCAAAGGTGCTGTGAGATTTTGTAAGTAATAATAGATTTGTAATTATGAGTTCGACTTATCATCTATACAATACAATAGAGTTTTGTTTAAATTCTATAATTATCTATTACATATATACAATTGATCAAAATAAGAGAGATTAATTATAAAAAAAGTCTATAAAAATGATATATATATATTTTGCAAAAATTTATAGAATTTCTTATCAATGATTATTGATAATTATTATAGTAATACTAAGTGTTATATTCGTTATAGCAATGCGCAATATAGTTTGGAGTTACGTGAGATCCATTGGAAATACAAATTAATTCAATATAATTGATAGTATCCTTAGAGTGTTTGAGAATAACATATAAAATCTTGTTGATTAATTAGATCGAGCTTTATGATCATCGATATATAAAAATTAATTATATATCGAAATTATTATAGATACTTGTTGTAAGAAATTTAGAATGACTTAGAACAAATTTGTAATACAACGTAACTTCGATGTACATATATTGGTGGAAATACAAGATTACATAGAGTTATTAATTACTTATCGTTCAAGTTTGCAAAAGCTGTATCTTATTGATATCAAATCAACGTTTCAATTGTTTCTTATATAGACATAATAAAAAACTGAATTCATATGAACTAAATAATCAAAACTAAAGCGGAATCACAAGTGTAATATTAGTAGAGAAATTGATAAATAACTAATAATCATTTTTATTTTACATAAATCATAGATTTATTAATATAGTGAATACGTTTAATTTAAGTATAGAATATTAAATATATTATAAATCTTGCTAGCATCATCGCTTAAGTGTTTGTTATATTTTTTTGAAATGTATTAATGAGTCAGATAATTTGTAAGTCTTATGTTTGGTTTAAATTAAGAGATTTGGTGCGCTTTGTTTTTATCTAAAAAATATCATATCGTCAGAAAAATTCAATAATTCAAAATTGTTATCTTATCAACTAGCAGGGAAAATATGTAATACAGAAGTATATAACGCACATATAGTATAATATAAAAATTGATTTTGGGAATACTTGTGAAAATAAATAGGTAAAGTTATCTCAACTCTATAGACTTTGATCTAGAGTATTATTTTATAAGCAAGCTTTAATATGTGGTTATATAAATATTACTAATAATCAAAAAAGTACTGGAATAATTCAACTTTATTATTATAGAGTTTTAAAACTATATTATTTTAGTACAGTTGTTTCTTATATAATATATAAAAGCTATTCTTATTAATTTTTTAATTACTAGTATTTAAATAAATAATATGTAAGCCCTCTATATGAGATTCTTTTTATCCTGGAATTAGAAAATATTTTTTTATAATTATCAATTATAACAGCATATAAATGCATCCTGATTTAATGATTCATAAATTATAGTTGATTACAAAGTTATATTAATTGATTTATTACATATCAATATAAAGAATGGCCTGATAACATAAAGGTGAAAGTTAATAGTATATAACTTCTTGATATAGCATTTAATTTAAATTTTAAGTGATGTGGAGTAATTTCATATAAGTATTCTAATTCTCATGATGTATAAGAAATGTTGTATTCACGTATTTATTACAATTTTTAATAATGTAAAAATTGTGATAAATAAGTATATATGATTTAATTTTATACATTATCGCATCATCAAAACTAGGTGAAAAAAATGAATTAAAGTAATTTAATACTAGTAATATAATAATATAAATTTACAATTTTATATAGTGATGATTCCTAAAAACATAATAGTATCTTACAATTATTAATATTATGTATATAAAAATTATTAAATAACTATGCAAATACAGTTCTATTTAGCTATTCGCTATTATTGAATAAATCAAATTAATTCTGTTTCATTATATATAATTATGCGATAAATATGATGATAAGATAAATTTTAGAAATATTTATTTATGGTTTGTAAATAATTTATCTTATCAACTAGGATGAACTCTAGATCTGTATAAAATGAGAATATTATTTACAGCTTTAATAGAAAGTATAGATAAATAAATATAGAATGAATATAGCTTGTATATTTTAGGGTTCTCTAATCCGCATTCTATTTTAATGAATTATAAATAGAAATATATCTATTCAATTCTGTATATATCAATTAAAAACATAAATATGAATATAGTTTTACTCATAAGTAATTAATAAAATAAACTATTATTCAGTAATGTTGCGAATACAATTCTACTAAATAATTAAATATATTATTATTATTATATATACTCAAATTTTATAAATCTTCTCTTTATTACTACAAAAATATATTAATCAGGCTATGGTTAGCTATAATTTAATCGAAGTAATTATCTAAAGTATAATTTTAAAGCTTAGCTTATCTTTTATATAATAATGATATTGCCTAATATAACATGGGTCAGTACAATTAATAAATATAATTCTTTAAAGACATATATATTGTTAGAATTATTAATTATAATAATATAATCATTTATTTTGTCTATAATAGTAGAAGTTAAATCTTTTAGAATATTATATTTTGTATTATGCATATGTATCATAATATTCTAGATATAAACATATTTTTATTAGTCGTCAATAAATTTCAGAGCTATATGTATATGGTAGTTCTTGTATAACTCTATATTAGTGAAATTTATAATTAAATTAATAGATGTGTAGACTGTAATCATAAATATATTTGATGATAGTTCTGACCAGTTAACTTTATCTATGTTATAATTCAACTCAAACAAGAAAGGAACACCTTTTGCAGCACAAAGTGCTTCAGAAAAAGTTGCAAAACAAGCTTTGGATCAAGGTATGAAACATGTAGAGGTGTTACTTAATGGCCCTGGAGCTGGTCGAGAAACTTCAATTCGTTCTCTACAGGCTTCAGGTCTAGATATTACTTTAATTAGAGATATTACACCTGTACCACATAATGGTTGTCGACCTCCTAAAAAACGAAGATTATAAATAAAAAAATTCTTTATCTAATTATAAAAAAATGCTAGGCTTATTTTTTATTACATAATAATTGTCGATGTCTTATTTTCATATAGAGTAAGCTTGCTCATTTTATCATATAATATCATATAATAAGTGTGTTTTGTTTTAGGCAAAAGTAAAATATTTTTGAAATATAGATAGCCTAAATTGCTAGATATTTATTTAAAATACTTCATAATAATATTGTTAAGTGTAATGTTGATTATCGATTTCGAATACTAGGAATTTTTGTTGAATAGATACAAATTCTTGATCTGTGGATATTACACTATTGTTTAATATACAAACTAAGATATCTTCATAATTCAAACCAGCATAATTGGCTTCTTTATTGATGATATTTTTTGATCATTTATTCGTATAATATATTTATGTCTTAACTATAATTGTAAATTGATAAATTTATTTTATATCTAATTATTATCGATTACTTTGTTGTATATCATCTAGAGGTATGAATAAGTTTTATGAAAATTTTATCAATTTATTAATAAAAAAAAGAAGAAGCTAATGAGGTTTTTATCCAAATAATAATTAATTAAATGATTTTAAATTAATTAGAATAATTTTTAATTCATGAATAGATAGTGAATTAAATAATTGTAATATAATAATCTCGAAATTCAATTATATAAAATGGTGAATACAATACGTAAAATTAGCGAAGACTTTTTCTCTTACTAGAAATAATATGTACAAGGTTTTTTCGAATCTAACTTCAAATATAAAATGATAAATGGTTGATTAATTGTTACAATATTATTATCATATGTTTGATAATAGTATCCATTTAACTAATTAATTCATAAGCATAGTTTTTAAGATTTTATTAACTGGAATCAAATCAAAATAAATTAGAATCGATACGATTGTATATTTTTTTAGAGAATAATATTTTCATACTTTTTTGTTAAGATAAAATTGTATTAATAGTCTAAGATCTTTGTAAGATAAAAAGTTTATATAGAGATTTTAATGATAGGATAAAGATGATAATTTTAGAAATAATCAATATTTATATCTTTTATTTTAAAATAATATTAAACATTATATATTGGTATAAATATAATTACTTTCTCTAAATCTAAGTAATTTTATTCTATATTGTGAAATTAATTTAATATAGATAGAAACCATTTAATTTTTTCTATTTATAAATTAATCTATATATTATAAAAATAAAATATAAATATAAATATAAATATTATATTTATTGAGTAGAATATATATAACACAACATATGTTGACAGTAAGATTCTGTAAAAATTAACATCGTATTATAATATTATACGGCTAAATTAATTAAAGCTTTTTATAATAAAGTTTTTATTAATATTTATTTAATAATTCTCAGTTTAAACTAAGCAGTTACATTATTTGATTATAATATTTGTTGATCAGGAGTTAGTATGATGTAAATAGTCATTACTCTCATTCTATTGGTTTGAATTTATTAGAATAAATAAGCTTTATTCGTTATAAGGTTGTATCCAGTAATATTAATTTACAAAATCTAGATATAAGATATAAACAATAATCTTGACAATGAGTGAAAAATTGTTTTATATACGTAATAATTAAATTATTTATATTAATATATATTGAATACATATATTATATCTTATAGAAATATATTAATTTATCATATCATTTTATATTAAGTAAATGATAAATAATTAAATATGATATGTAATTGCAGAAAAAATATTAAGATACAGATTTATAGAATTTCTATATAACTTCTTAATTTATAGTGTAAAATACCTAAATAATTTGTCGCTTCATATATTTTGTTATCTCAAATAAAATTTTTAAAAGATATATAACTATTACTGATATGAAATACTGAGATTATATATAAAATATAATTCAATTAGTAAAACGTTATTACACAATATATGATATGAATAGATATAATTTATTATTTCTTAATTATTTAGATATAAAATAATATTGAATCAGAATAATTATGATATTATTTGTTTATATGACAAATTATTTAATAGTGATTCTGTATAAAAGTCATATGATTTATCGAATATATGTAGATTTTTGTCTGACTTGTAATTAAAAAATAAATATCACTCAAGATATGAATTGTATTGATTTTCATTATTAGCTATACAAATACACAACTAGTTTTAGTTAAAATATATATCGTATACATAATAAATAAATTATTATTATTAGACTATCATCATATGTATTTTATACGTGATTTGTCTTATATGCAAAGAGTAAAACAAATCAATTTTCATATTATTTATATTTAATCGATTTTAAATCTATATAAGCGTTAATTTTACTTATAGATTGTAAAGAAAAGTATATACATATTATTATTTCTGATTCTATATAAAATTTTGAAACACCATCAATGTCATTATAACATGCCTTTATACTATCTATCTTTTATATACATTAGATTTATATACCAATTAAATGAAAAATAAATGATCAATTATATAATATAAAAAAATCTATCTGTAAATAAATAAAATGTACATAGATAGTTTTAGTGAGATTTTGTCGGTCTTTATCATTAACCAAAATATATAAATTTTAAATATCGTTAACTAAATTATATTTATTAATCGATAATTAGAAGCTACTGTATTAATTTATATAATGTACATAAAATGTTATCTATATTAAATTTATTAGCAAATAAAAATAGATTAATGTAAATTAATTTTTAAACTAATGCATATATTAAAAATTCTAAGCTGATATTTAAATAGTTCATTTTATCTAAATCATTATGAGTTCAATAATACAGTACACAGTGAGATAGTTATCTATGTGTATAAATGATATGATTCTATGCAATATTATATATAATAAATAATACACATATTCTGCAATGAGAAGCTATCTAATTAAACGTTAAATGTATAATCTTAAAACTCTATTCTACTATTATATTTAAACATAAAATTTTTAGGTAAATTCTATAAGTCTATTCGCCATATGCGTATAATCATATCATGTATGGATATCAATGAGAACGTAGAAGAATATAAGCTTGAAAGTAATCTTATAGAAGTATAATCATGAATTATTTAGATAATATTAATATTATGGATTATTTTTATATGCAATTATTCATTGCGTTACACATAATTATATAAGGTATTGATTTACTTTTACGCCTATATAACCGTGTTTAGAATCATATACTGCTAATCCAAGAGAACATTATGGAAAATTTACAATTGAACCACTATTTTTAGGACAAGGGATTACCATAGGTAATGCATTAAGAAGAACATTACGTGTGTTTCATAAATCACATTGTATATCAAGTGTATTTAATAATCAATCGTATCAATAAACTTTTAATTCGTGATTATATTATGTTTTTATCAAATTTATTACTAAAGCCAATATGATTTGTGAAAATAGAATAATTTTCTTTTTATATGACTGATAAGACTTATACTTTAATTATCATATTTTCTAAGATTTTTGATTTTATATTACTATTGTTTTAAATTGTAAATTTTATATATGATAAAAAAATTATATAATATTGTATTAATATGAAAGTATAATATTTCTTATATAATTAACTGAAATAAGTCTAATCAATTATATCAGACACAATATTATTTAAAATTTAAATAATTATATAGTTTTAATAACTAATATGGTTTATATAGATGGTTTAAAAATATAACATTTGAAATCAATGAACTTGTTTGTATATTATTAAAATTAGCTAGTTTAAATATATAATTTATAAGCAGTTTGATACAATCTATATAATTAATTAGATTTTTATAGAATTTATTTAACCAATATTAATGGGACGGCAATTGTTGCTGTTAGAATTTTAGGCATAGATCACGAATTTACTAGTATTCCAGGTATTAGAGAAGATGTTTTAGAAATAATGTTAAACTTAAAAAAAGTAATTTTTAAAGGCATTGTTACTGAATCTATAATTGCAAGAATTAAAATTCAAGGTCCAGCAATTATTACGGCTTCAGCTTTTGAGTTATCTTCAGAAGTGGGTGTATCGTTTAATTTCAAATATATTTATATGCATCATTTAATTTTAAATATAGTTCATTTTAAATTTATAGTTAATGTTAATTAAATAAAGATAATTTTTTCAAGTACGAATATCCACATTAGATTTGATATAGATTATTTTAATTGATAAAATATAATATTATTTTATGAACAATTGATCCAGAAACAGAATAGTTAAGTAAATTTCAAATCAATAAAATTTAAATTAATTAAAAAATCAAAATAAATTTTACTTGAAAAAAAGAAATTTGAAATTATACATATATTATTTGTAAATAAAATATAGGTCAAGTCATTACTCATAATCGTGCATGGTAATATATATATTAATATAGTAAAGAAGATTTAATATTGTATATTGATGATTTTTATCGGTTAAAGAGCTACTTTCAAAATACCCTTGATTAAATAGTTTTTATAAAAGTTGTATGATTATTTATTGAAGTGAGTTGTATGATTAATATCAGATAATATTTAATACATATAAAAAGATCATTGATACAATAGATAAATTTGATCTATTGATGAAACATGATATAAGATATATAGCGTTGTAGGGCAATCATAATATAATAATGATTATCTTGAATTATTTGAATTACTTACTATAATTAAGAGATTTGTGTATTGTTTTAAGAATTAATATTCTTTTTTTTGTATAATCATTTAATTCATAAATAGTTCTTTATTCTAGTTTGACTAATATTGGAGTCTTAACTAATATATATTAATCATTGTCTGATATTAATTAATAATACAAAAATTTTTTTATTATAAATATATTTGATTTATACTTCATATATTTAATATAGTAATTTACTATATATGAGAATTATATTTTGGAAGATCACACATCATAATGTATCTAACATGTTTTTATAGCGCATTTAATATTTTTATTCTTATATTAAGACAAAAAACTAATAATCATTAGATTTGATAATTGATCATTATTAGAAGATACATAAAAATTGATATCCATATAAATTTATTATTTTACATATGGATACTAATAAAATATGTAGTACATATGCGAGTTTAGAATCAAGCATATAATTATATTTATCAATAAGACTACTATTTAGACGAAATTTATTATATAAATAATTAAATATACATTTATATTGATAAAATAACATAATCATAATAGATGGTGTGTTCAAGTTCAATTAAACATGATAAATATTTTGTAGAATTTTTAGATATAATTGTATTTATGAAATTAAATTGAGCTACTTAATTATTTGAGATTTCAATTAAATTATCATATTTAGAATTGTAGCGTATATATTTCATTAAGTATAAGTATAAGTATAAGGATAAGTATAAGTATACATATAAGTATTATAATTGTTATTTTGTATACATCATGTATATAGATAGCTAATACTATACTTGTTCATACAATCTTAATTGAATACTCTTGTATCATAGGAACGTAGATAAATCCTTCTTTAAATAATAAGATATTAGCAATAGTTGTACATTTTCACTAGATTATCGATTAAATCTCTATAATCTTCAAATAAGATGATGCATGTAAATTAGATGAATAAGCATAATTTATTTATTTATTTATTATATTGTTGATTATCCTATTTAAAATTTGTCACTATATAATAAAAAAATTATTATATATAGTTTTTAAAAAGTGCATTTATATTATTATTAAATGATGCCAATTTTGATAATTGTTATAACATATTTTAACTTGTGAGACTCAGCGTTGAACTTAGACAATATAAACGTATAACAGTTTGTGAAGTGATATTCTTAAATAATTTATATTGTAATAGAATTTGATAGACTATAATGATATAGAATAATAGATAAAAAGAGTATTATAATTATTACTTTTAAATCTTACAAGTGATTTGTTAATTTTTCACTATATTCACTATATGAGTATAGTAAAGTCAGTAATTTGATCATTAGTCAAATAATGGAGGAAAACATAAATACAATTCTAATGTTGTAGTGAGATCTATCAATAAATACAAACATATTTTATGTTTAACATGACATCAAACAATTTTATTATTTCATTATAAGTCAATATATAGTTTTTATGTATGACTATTTTATAATGATATCATTATTACCCTATTAATAATATTTATAAGAGTATTAAAAGTCTATAGTTAGTGAAAATTTGATTAATTTGAGTATCAGTACAACAGTTCATTATTAAATTATATTTTTTGAATTCATATTTAGTGAATTATATTATATACAATATGAGTATAGTAATTCAACACTAACATTATAAATTGATTATATAGTTTTTTATGACTAAAAGTACTAGACAATTTAAAAGTTTATGAATTTGAAATATATTTATTAATAAATAATACATTAATAATATAGTAGGTAGAGTAAAGATAGATGAAAAATAGTTAAAATTTGTTATAAAATCTATCATATAGATCTTGATAACTTCATAATTTACTAACTAAATATTTAAAGCAAACTATTGAACTCAGTTTTACATTTAAAACCTATGCTATGCTCTGGTTTATATTCAATTGATATGACGTATTTATCTTAGTTTTTTAATAGACTTTTGTTTATAGTTTATCTTTTAAGGATCCTAAATTGATTGATGATTTTTTTAATTTATTAAATATTATTTTACATTTTTTCAGCTACTTAGACTTAGACTAAATTTATAGGTAACTTGCAGTGTAATTATATCATAAAAAGTTAATTATATGAATTTTAGCTGAAATATATAATTTGAAAAATATAGTACTCTTAATCTATCAAATAGATGAATATAAGTGATCCTTTTATGATATGCATAGGATCATCATGTATAATGTGGAAATTAAGATATAAAAAAATAATCGTTAGAAAAGTTGTTCAACACATATCTATCCGAAATAAAAAACCTTGTACTTCTTATAAGATAAAAATCTAAATATGAAATGCAAATTATGTAAGATCTCAATATTGTACTGATTATATATAGTAATTAATATTAATCATTATTTTTTGATTATGTTTTTTAGTGATAAAATTTATTGTTATGAAATGATAAAACAAATTTAATAGATTTATTAGTATAGATAATTCAAGAGCTAGTTGTTTATATAAATTAAGGAGTCATATAAAGCTAAATATATATACATATGTTTCTATAAGAAGATATGATGATAGAAATTAAAATTATAACAATTAAAAAGTTAAGAATAGTTTTATTATTTAATTATATTATAGTTGATCTTCTTATTTAAAAACTAATTTCTTTATATCTAATTGAGTAATTTTTATTTTTGTAGCTTATATTATTCTAATCAAGATATTATAAAGTTAATAATATTTTATAATTATGTCATGTCAAACATATCAATATAAATAATATTACTATATTATTTAAGGATAATGAGTAAATATTTTAATATATCTTAAAATATTTATAATACTATTATGATATCTTTCATTATATTATTTTTTATTTGATACTATCATTATGTGATAATATAGCAATTTTTCTTTAATGATTTAGGTAATGTGAGGTTTATTTTTAGATGAAATAATGTCAAAGAAAACTCTTAGTAAGTTTTATGTTTAAAATTGTCTTAAAGCTTTGTAATAATTATATTCTTTGCTTGGTTAACTGCTTATTCTTGTTGGGTAGTAATTTAAGATATCTAAGGATAGAACAAGTGTTGATAGTAACCCGCAGTAGCTATACGTAGTAGTTGAGTGCTATCGTAACACAAAGTTATGCTACAATCAGTAAGGCATAGTATAAAAAATATATGCTAAGTTATCTAAAAAAGTATCTAAGAATTCGGTATATTTTCTAACGATAATATATTATAAATATGACTTGCTACATGTACGATATCTCTTTATCAATTAGTACAATTTCAGTTAAAAATATAAAGTAGGTAAACTGATAGCAGTAATAAGAAAATAACTAGAATGAATAAACACATATTAAACTATCCGTATTTGATAACAAGGTAATTGTGAGTTAATCACGAAATTATATCAATTAATATGAGTAAGAAGGCGAAATAATTCCCTCAAAAGCTTTTTATGCTACAAAATCTTAAATTATAGAGTATATTTCATAAAATTAATAAATTATTATAGGACTGACCTTAAAACAGTTACCTTGAAGAATGAAAAATATTATTTTATAACTAACTTAAAAAAATACTTTTTGCCTATAACAATAAATATACTGATCAATAAATATGCAAAATTCATAAGGTAAAGCACTAATAAGCTCTTGAGAGCTGTATAAGGTAAAAGTCTTACATACGGATCAGAATGAGAAAGAGATAGCGAAAGTTTTAAATACATTTTATGATTTTATTTATAATTTTGCAAGATGTATATATCAAATGTCTGTTATATCGATAAGATAGATATCTTCACTCAACCCTAAATTAATTAAAATTTGAACGATACTACAGAGTATATCTTCCTAACAATCCAATTGAATCAATATATTAATAAGTTATAATTATATCAGGGAGGTATTTATATACTTTAATAATATTGATGTAAAGGAACATTTTAACTTGAATTTTAATTTTATAAGTATATACACTTTGAGTAGTGATTAGAATTATTTATTAGGTGAGAACTGCACCTATCATTTATATTTAGATTTATTTATGATTAAAGTTATACAAATAAATCTTATTTATAGATTTTAATAGATTAATGATCTAATATTGTATTAAATATATTATAAATTATATAGTCATATATACTGATGAGCTCAATAGAATTAAATTTATTTAATAAATATAGAATCAATAAATAATTGTTGATAAAAAGAATTTAAATATTGTGTTATTGTTATTATATACGATATTAATTAAATTATATAAAATAAATTTTAAATTTTACATATAATTTGGTTTAAAGAGAAAGTGAGATTATTATGTGTAATTATGCAGTTATACATATGAAAGAGTTAAATTAAAATTATTTGATTGTTATTCTCAAAGAAACTACAGTAAGAATAGTTTCTTAAGAGAGATTTTTATAGTCCTATACTAATATTATAACACTAATAATACCATTCTAAATCAAAAAAGTTCTATCAAATATGATTGATTATGAAATAAAAAACAGACTTTATTTAAATAACTATTTTGTTACAATTGTATTGGTATATATCTGATAAATCATATATAGAAATAAGATATAATATTTTATTTAATACAAAGCTCATAAACATAAAATTCATAAAAGTATAAACTAATAGTTTTTCTGTAGTAATTAAAGCTCTTAAATAATTATAAATCATGTATATAATACAAGAAATATTTATATTATATAAATTACATATTTTGATATACTTTATAGTTTGTAATAATATGTTTAAATTTTTGATATTTTACCTAATTTATATTTTATTGATGAGTAATTATTCAATGAACGATTTAAGTGAAACCTAATATTTACTAAACTATTAGATTATTATTTCATCCATCAAATAAGTTTAATATAAATTATATAAGATGTATAAGAATTCTAAATAAATAATAAATTATTTATATAATTATTATTATCTTTACATTATCTAGTTTTTTGAATATTATATGTTATTTTGATTGTGAAGTAGTATAAAGTATATGGTAATCAGTAAATCTAAATTATGGGTTCAGATATTTTTTATGAATGCTTATTTATGAAATATCTTAGTTAAATTTTGATTATCATAATTGAAGATATATCGTACATGGATATTTCAACAAATTGGACATGTAACCGATATAGTTTTTATGTGATTATTTCTAATTAGCTATTTTGTAATATGGGAGTGCAAATATCATATTTTTATAATTTATTCTATTTAAGTATTCAAAAATAATTAAAAATAAAACACTTAAAAACATTAATTGTCTTTTATCATATTATGATTTTTGATAATAGTTGTACTGCTAATCTCAATATTGAGTTGAGCTAAATTTTATTTATTGATTAATTGACTGGATCAATACAATATGAATGTCAATTTTTATAAAATTACTTTTTTGGATAAGTATTTAAATAAAATAATAAACTTGTTATTTATGTTATTTAAAAGATTTATTAAAGTTTTTATATATGTGATAGATAATGTTTATTAATATAGAACATAAAGGTACAAATCATTTTATAAGCAAAATATTATTTTAGTAAGAAATATAAAGATACCGAACTCTATAATTTGATTTTTGATTATATGAAAGTGAGATCTGTATTTATATAATAATTCGTATAGGGTATTGTTTTACAGTTTATCCGATATTTATACAAATTTAAGAGATGTTAAATTTAGGTTCTGATTATATACGAGATTTTTTAATGGTATCTTTAGCTGATATCAATATATAAAACGTTTTTTATACTAAAAATTTTTAATGAGGAATATTTATTACTTTATTCATGAGTATATACATATATTTATTATTAAATTAATTCTGTTGAACATTGCTTCTGATATTTAATTTTTTAAAAATATTGGTCATGTTTATTAAAAACTTACACTGTAATTTAATATTAATTAATTAGAATAATCTAGATCATGGGATAATTGATTTAGTATACAAGAATAATAATAAGATATTTTGTGTTTGTACAATTATACTAAAAATAGTGTGTTAATGGGCGTATTGCTCTGTATGTCTATTTTATTGATTTATATATGGAATAAAATTAATATATAAAGTAGTTTTCATAAGAGTTTTATGAATATAATTCAGATATTAACTCATAAAAAAGATATATTTTTAAGTTTTTAATTTTATCAATTTTTCACAATATTAAGATAGTCATTTAATATATTTTTTTATAGATAATTGTTTTTACAATTAATTTAATTAAGTATATTTCCACTAATATAATTAGTAGATCCGAGTCAATATATTGCAACGGTTTGTCATAATACTATGTTTGAATTAGAAGTTCGAATAGAATCTGGGCAAGGATATCGAATTAGTGATAAAGGTAGAAAGAGTTTATCATAAATAAATAAATATAATTTAATCTATAAATTATATTTAAATATAAGCTTTATGAGTATAAAATATAAATAATATCTCAAAATACGATTACAGTTTAATAGTTTATCGGTTATTATATAGAGTAAAAAATAAATATAAAATTTATTTACTATTTATGAAATGATCAGTGTATTTAATAAGCTCAGATTTTGATAAATTAAAATTAAATAATGTACAAATTATTAGTATACTATGATCATAATTGATAAATATATTCATATTCTTAGTTTTAATTGATCGTCATAATTTTGACATCACTATTATCTCATATCACATTTTTATATAATATCTAATATAAATATTTTTTTAGTTACGGTTTTATTATTTTATATAATTCAGTATTCAATCTTAAATATAAGAACATGATATATGTACAAATTATAATATTATCAACAAAATAGTATAATTAATAATTTTCTTAGAACCTGGTTTAAAATATTTAATTGAGCTGTAAATATATTCATATTTTTGTAAGTACAGTTTTATAGGTAATCTATAAATTAACCTTATTTGATCAACAATCCATTGATTTTTTACCCATCGACGCTATTTTTGGCCCTGTATTAAAAACAAATTATGAGATAGAGTAAGATTCCTTATTGATTATATATATAAAAATTCTAAAATGCTAATCTGATACGATTAAAGAATGTATTGTTTATAGATTTTTAGGTCAATTATTAGCAGAATAATTGAAAAAATATTCAATAAATTATATCGTAGTTTTAATTATTGATAATGAGTGAAAAGTTTAAAGATATGAATTTAATAAGAATTTATTTATGACAACAAGGAATAATACTTTGACTAAGGAAAAAATTAGAATAAGTAAAATGGTTAATCACATTCCATTCTATGTGAAGTTTATATCATAATCGATATCGTAATCTTAAAATTGTTATCTAGTCTTATCTAAGAAGAGCATAATAAATGGTTTGCTATATTGCGTAAGCGTAGAAAATTGCTCTCTTAGAAAGATCCTTTTATACATCAGAATGTATTAATCTTTATATTAAATGAGATATATCGTAGTCGTACAAAGTCGTATAAAGTAATTTTTTCTATACGATTTTAAAGTAGAGATTAATTTGAAAGATTATTAATCGATTTTACCTCAGAGATCGTTTAATACGCTTTAACATACCTTCGTCATATTATTGCTTCAATATTAGATATATTATAAAATAGCAATATTAAATATGTTGGATAGATGTTTTTGTTTAGTATTTATGTAGGTGTAATCAAATTGAATAAAACATTATAAAAATTATAGGATAAAGATCTTCTTTTACGTATACTATTAATTTATTGTTACTTTGTAGAAAGATAGCTAATATTTTAATGAAACCAATATATAATATAAAATAAGAAATGTCAAAGCGTAATTAGTTGTAGCTATGCAATACTTTGAGATTCTTAACTTTGATCAAAAATAAGAGTTATCATAAATTTAAACAAGTTATTTATAAATATAAAAAATTTTGATCTAGATTAATAAATTAGATTTATATAGATGATTAGTTTCATGGTATAAAAGCTTTATTAGATGAATTTATCAACATAGAGTTTTTGTTAGATCTTTTGAATATATTCATATATCTGCATATATTATAATTTCCATTTTAGATATAGAGTAGTATATTGCTATTTGCACATAAAATAAAAAATCCTTTATAAAAAGTTAGAAAATAGGTTTTTTTGATCAGTTCTAGTATTTGGTATAGAAAATAATAAAAGTAGTCGTCTCTACTAATCCTTCGATCATATATATAATACTACGAGTAGTATTACTATATATTTATATTCATAAGATATTATGTTTAAAGGATATTTAAGAGAGTCATGCTATTACTGCTTATATGTGTAGGATAAACTAATCAATCTATTTCATAATTTAGTATCGAATATAAATATTTGAATATTAACTGATTAAATATAAATTAAAAAATATATTAGTATGATTTTTTTATAGTTATAATCGATAATTAACTTTATATAATATAAAATATATATATTAGTTGAGTATAGAAAAAATTTTATAATTATAATTTTTATCTTCAATAATAGGAGCAGTATATGTAGATAGATGGAATAAAAATAATCTGAATCCTTATAAAATAGGATCTCAAGATATTAAAGAAAAATTAATTTTAGAAATATGGACAAATGGAAGCTTGTCACCAGAAAACTCCTTAATTAAAGCTTCTAATATTTTGACACAATTATTCTATTCTTTAAAATGTATTAATGAAAATAAATTAGAAGTAATATCGAAAACTATTAATCATGTGAGATAATTATATGATTATAATGCATATATGTATTTGTAACAGTTTATGTTAAAATATAATAATTATAGATAAAGTTATTATATTTTAATTTATCATAGTACTAATAGTATTATGATAATATAATAATTAATTTATCTTAATTTACAGTAGTATACAATTGACTTCTTTTGAATATAGTTCTAATATCCTAAGTATATAATCTGATAAATAATAAATAAATGATGTCAATTAAGATTAATATTTTAAGTAAATAAACACTTAGCTATAATAGTTAATTAATTATATTTATCAAGTTATACAATAGAGTATCACATATTACTATATATATCAATATACTTATATGGGATGTTATATTGTAATAGCTATATATCAATAGTGTGATACATTTAGTTGTAGGGTGAATTTTTGTAACACAAAAAAATATCGATTACAATGTGTTTCTATAGAAAATAAAAATTTGAGTAATAAATTTCGTGTTCAAAAATATATATGTAATTGAAGTAATAAATTATTGAGAATTTTTTAACATAATCTCTTGCATCTATGTTATTCAGCAGTATACTTGCAATAGCTCAACCCAAGATATTTGTATTTTGTACCAAATAAGTGGTTATAATTAGTCAAATAAACAGCAAGTATTTATTGTTGTTAAGTCAAGAAAGATTGATTATCTATGGCACAAAATAAAAATACATGATAGTTGTATTTTAATTGTAAATATTCATCATATTGGAATCGAAGACTTAAATTTATCTGCTAGATCGTATAATTCTCTTAAACGGGCAAATATTCATTATATTTCAGATTTATTAAATTATTCTAATGAATCATTATTAGAAATAAAAAGTTTAGGTAAAAAATCTGCTGAAGAAGTAATTGAAGTTTTATTTGAACGTTTTGGTATTCAATTATCAAGGTGTGATTCATCTTTCATTTTAGATTAATAACATATTGTGACTGATATAAAAATTACAGCGATTATCATATGATACATATCAATTTTAATCAAAAATACTATGATAAGATAAGCTTTTTTTAGGTTTATTTTATAAATTATAAATAAAGATAAATAATATAATAACTATTCACCTGTAGTATTATTCTGTTTACATCAATATCTGTATTAATATAGCTATTAATAATGTTTTTATAATAAATTAATATCCATTATATATTACAATATAAAAAATTGTAATTAATAGAATAAATAATATTGATTAATTAAAATATATTAATTATATCATGTTTATAGTGAATAGAGTTCAGGTTTAAGAGATATAAAAAATAACACGGATGTAATATGCTGTAATCGGTTATTCGTGATAGATTTGTTATTAAATTTTTTTATATATTATTTGCATAGCATTATGGTTTTATTTTATTTATGATATAAATAATAGCTAAATTTTGAAAAATCATTTAGATATGCCAAAAATTAAGGTTAATTTGATTGTCTTTGAATATATTAGAGTAGCACTCCATCTTTAAATGAGTAAATTTCAAATGAATAAATATGATATGTTATATTTTATAATCCATAGTACAAATTCTATCTTGTCTTATAGTTATATTGTTATTATTTTGATCGTTTTGTATTTATTATAGATTTTAATTAAGTGATAAATTTTACAAACATATAATTCAATTTATGAATTGATATGTAAATGAATCTATATTAGTTTTGTTTATATTTAAGTCAATCGATTAAATAAATTGCTATATTGGCAAGTATTTAATTATTATACTATAAATAATATTAATATTACATGACTTAATACGATTTGAGAATAGGTAATAAATTATAAATTAGCTATAAAATGAAGTTAATTTTTGATATTTCTCTAATTACATTCAATAAAAAAAAGAGAGTATTATTCAAAATCTAACAGTATAAATAATATTATGATGGGATATTATTCTTATATTTTTTATTAATAGCAGTAGATGAATATTTAATACAATAAACATGATTATACGTTGAAATACACATTTTCTTTGTCAGATGCCTTTAGGTACCTAATACATATAATTTAAATAATAGATTTTGTATGTAAAATTATATTTTAGAAGTATCTGTTAGATTTTAATTATATTTTAATATCAAAAAATTCTTGCTGATGTATTATCAAATTAATTACAGACATAATTATCAATTATTCTTTGAATGAGATCATTATCATAATTACAATAACAAATCTATTTATACTTTGCAATTTATATTTAAATACGATAATTAGATGATATCTTTTTATTAATTGGTATCAATTGATATATAGTTAATTAATATAGTGTCTATTAGAATATATTGATAAAATTATATAATAAAACTGTAATAGCATTATCATTTATATGCTTTATAGTTGCAAATAAAAGATTAATATGTTGAATAAATATTAATTTTTAATTAATTGAATGAAATGAATATTTATGCAATAAAATTTGATAATCAAGTATTTGATTTTTTCGAAATGTTGTACTGATTATAGCTTGTAACAAATTTTGAATATTTATAATAATACTAGTAATATAGTATTTAATATTTACACTTTTACCTATATTATAATAATTATAACAAAATTGTACTTTTAAGTTGTTATTTTTTGAATGGGAATTGTTCAAATAACTTAATATTGATAAATATAGGAGTTATATGAGTTACATATCTTATTTATATTTCTAAATGAGGGTAATAACAAGTGGTCTTAAATTTTATATTTTAGTACAAATTATATTTCAACTCAATTCAGTATACAATAGTATAAGAAATTGTTGACTCATATTATATTGTCATATTTTACTGCTATATAGAGAATATAGAATCATTAGAATAGTTAAAAATCATTAAAGATTTTTTATATTTAGATACTATCTTAGTTTATTACCCCTAATCTCAAGGTTAGGGGCTAGTAAAAATAATTATATTTCATTCAATGAAGTTGTAGTTATGTAATAATCTATAGTTAATGTAAAAAGTTTTAATTATTTAATAAAAGTATCAAAAAATACTGATCATTAAATTATTAAAATAATTAGAGTCACTAATTCTGTCTTATAAATTAATTAAATGTTTAAAGGTCGTAGAATGTGGTAAAGATATAGATCTATATACAAAAATACTTCAAGTTAATGAGTAAAATTTTACAATGAATTTCATAAACAGTATCAAGAAAATTTCAAAAATTGATTTAGAGTACTCAATTTTTAAATCGCAATGAGTAATTTATACAGAATAATTTGTGTATTAATTGAGAGAGTTATTCAAATGTTATTATTACAATTATTTCTTAGAGAAAGTAACGAAAGTAACTGACAAAGACAAACGAAATTGTATAATAATGATAAGTCTCTGGTTACTATATTCAGATAGTCTGATAAGAGTCAATTGGATTGTAATTATTAATGTTGAATAAGGATTATAATCATTATAAGTATTATTTAATACTCTAAATATTTATTATTATTACATATTATATTTGTATTAAATATAGAAAAATGAAGAGTAATAGTTTTAAAGATATTCCAATATATAGTATATAGACCTATTTAGTCATATATCAACTATATAAATAGAGGAGGCTCAAGATTTATATATTGATTGCATATAATAAATAATCTTCAGTAACTGTATTAATTTATAAAGTAAACTGACACCTAACTTCTCATGTTTTTAAAATAGAAAATATATGATATAGTTACAAAAAATTTATAAAACAATAGATTTGTTATTGAGATTAGGATATATTCTCTAGAAGTCTATAGGAATAATTGACTTCATTTTAAGATAGATTGCACATGTATTTATATAATATTCTAATTATACTATCGTAATTATAGATATCTTAGATTTTTAAATGCTATATTTTCTATCAGATTCTATCAGCACTAAGCACTAGTGTTCATAAAATATTGATTGACATACAACTAAGAATAACCTTATAATAATATAATAAAGCATATTATATTATTGTTGGATTATAAATTAATATTATTAATACCAGAATTAATAAATATTTTATAATTACTATATTTCTAATTTATAAATATCAAGATTTAATAGATAAAAATTATCTATATAATTTAATATAAAAAATATATACAAAGTAAAAGTCTTATTTAGACTTTTAGATATAGATTCTTAATACTTTAATGTGTATGAAACATACAGTCATATTTTCAAAACTTTGATGCATATTATTGTTCCTCCAATATTTATTGTTGTATATTTTACATAATAATATAATAAAGCATAAACATACTGTTAAATAATAAAAAATGAATATAGATTATATTCATAGCTAATATAAATTTTCAGGTAAAGTGTGAAACGGCTGAATTTATTGTATACATAATTGTTACTAGATATATTTCAATAAGATATACAATAGGGGATATGCTAAAAAAATTATTAATACCGTATAACTACTACATCAGTTCTTATGATATATAATTGAATTAGATTAAATGTATGTATAATTTAGATGCTTATTTATTATATTAACTAGTATAATTGGATTTTATATTTTTGGTTTTAAATAACATATATAGAACTTTTAACTAAAACATATTTCTGCAATTGGAATATATAAATGGAAATTTATGATTTTGAGTTTTAGTCTTAGACTTCTAGCACTAGCAATTTATATTGCGTATATTGATTAGTAAGTATGTGAATTATTTTTCGAATCGATTCATTTATAAAATTTAATAATTTTAATTATAGTTAATAATAATATAGAATCCAAATATATATTCATAATCAATAACTTATCTATAAAAAGTACTTTTGTAATCTATATTTATTAATTATGTTACTCTAGATTTATGAAGTAAAATAGCATAATATTTATTAATTTACGTAATAACGCAGAAAATAATTTTTTAAATTAAATAGTATATATTATGTAATACATCAATTTACCAGGTAGAACTTAATAACTGAGTGATATTGATCATATAGTTTATATAATTTGGTGAATTTTTTTGCATAACGTTTATTGTAATACATAATATAGTAAATCTCGATATTTACTTATAGTTCTATTTTGTTAACAAATTAGCAAAATATTCTAAATACTATATTCATACCTTGATAGATAGAATAGAATGAGCCATATTTATTATACAATACACTTACGGTTCTTCACGTGATATAATGATTGTATTAATTAATAATAAATATGAATTGGCAGGTTATTGCTCAGTTGTTATCTTTAGCGATTATTGTGCTTTTAGGTCCTATCGTAGTGGTTGTATTATCTTTTCGTAAAAGTAGTAATATATAATAATTGCATCACAATTCTTATCCATCTATATAGTATATATTTATAGATACAGATAATATACAGCTAATGATTCATGGTTGTATTTTTATGCATTTATAATCAATTGAAACTGTTTTAAGAAATTCCCCATTTTTTCAGTGGGGAATACATATAAAAAATAATAAAATATGTTTCCTATTTTGTGTTGTTAATTATTTATAAGCAGTATTATGTTATCTTAATTAATAATAATATTTCAAGAATTATATTATATTTGTCAAAATATCAAACTGTCTTACCATTGATATTAAATAAAAAGAGTTCTTTAACTATGATGTTTAACTTATTTTTATCTAAGTTTTGTAGATATTATAAGTTTTAAAAGAACAATTGTATATACTCCATAAATTTAAATATATGTTGACAATAAATTTTGCTTTTAGTAATTAAGAATTTAAATTTTTCAAAAAAGTCGAAATATAATAATAAAGCTATTCTAATTTCAAACTATATCTATATTGTAATCTGTATATTGTACCAAGGTTTCAAAAAAGTTAAAATTATGCTTACCTTATAGTTTAGTGGTCCAATTAATTATCCTATCTTATAATATTATATTTTTTCGTATTTCTCATAGAAAGTAATATCTATATTAAGATCATATATTTCTAAGAGTTGTCATGAAATTTTTTTATATAAGTTTCTTCAAATTGATTTAGAACATAAATTGTTATATAGATTTATTTTTTATTATAAAAATATGCAACAAGTATACACACGTAAAAAAACAGGGGCTTTTGCTTTATTAGATGGATTGGTAAGACATAAAGTAAAATATATCTTTGGTTATCCAGGTGGTGCTATTTTACCTATTTATGATGAGTTATATGCTTGGGAAAAACACAAATTAATTAAACATATTTTAGTTCGTCATGAGCAAGGTGCTACACATGCTGCAGATGGTTATGCAAGATCATCTGGTGAAGTAGGCGTATGTTTTGGTATGGTTCGTTCTTAGGTCTTAGGTAAAATAATAATTAAGAAGACTTTCTTATGTTTAAATATATTAAAAATTTATAAAATCCCCCCGATAGATTAAGTGAATATTTTTGATTGTCAAAAATGCATTTCTGTACAGGACAGTAGTAGTGCCGATAGTGCCCGCAACAGATATAGATTATATATTTTTAGTAATAAACATATGTGTTAAAGTCCGGAAATTATAATCTTAAAAAAAAATACAAGTAAAAAATTCATATGTGATGCTTGGCCAAGCACAGCTTTTACTTGTATAATTAATACATGTTAATTTATTTAAAAAAGTCTCTAAATCATATATTTATGCTTTAATAATGAAAGACAAATATTAAACAGTATTGACATTTATTCTATTAATTTTTTTTAAATAAATATACTCCTAAGTAGATGTAAGCAAATTTATAACAGTGCAAGAATAAATAAGTCTTAAAGAAATATCTGGAATGAATAAAAACATATTTAATTTCTCTTTATTCTAGAATCAAAAGAATAAAAAAAATCTTTACTAATCGAAAGAGTAGTTACCATTTAAGTGTATATTCATAGGAAAGTGAGTAACTTCACTGAAAAATTGTTTTAATTTTAATCAAAATTTAGGTTTATCAAAATATATTTTATAAAAGAGATAATAACTTATATAATTCATATAAAATGTTATATTGCGCTTTAGAAAGATGTACTTTGAAATAAATTTTAGAAAGAGATATTTGATTTTAAAAATAGAAAATACAAATTATTTAATTAATTACAAAGATATTTCTTGAATCTCACGCAGCAAAATACCTTTTCACTAAACAGATGACGCAACTAAACATTAAACATTTAAAGAAAGAAATACTTTAGTTTAAAAATTTATATAGATCAACACATAATAAAGAATTTATATAGTTAAATTAAATCAAAAAAAATAATCCTTAGAGATTCTAACCATAAAAAATACAATAGTTAAATGTCGGATAAAATATTAATGAAGCTTATGATTCAAAAAGGATCTTCGAGATTTTCAGCTGCAACTGCAAGATTTGTGTAGGATCCAATAATAAAGATTTTTAATAATTTAGGTAAACCGAATATAAATTATAAAAATATATATTAGATTGTGATAGTAACTAATATTGTGAGTACATAAAATAAAATAAGGAAAACTTCTACCTTTGATGTTTTTATTTAGCCAAATGTAATACATTGCATCAAAAGAAAAGCAAGAGTATTAAAAGAAAAAATTACTATTTCAGTAAGAATTCTACAAGTGAGAGCGATATCTTTTTAGTTATGGAATATGATTTTACATGAAATTGAAAATATATGGAATCAGTCGCGTAAGTATTTTTGTAAAATGCAGAATAAAATGAGAAAAAAATTATAAATAATTTAACAAAGGTTTATTATATACAAATGATATAATTTTGTTTTTAGCATATAGTTAAGATTTATAAGAACTTCTGAGACAAATAAATAATTTTCTATTATAGTGATTATTAAAGGTAAAAAACATGAAAACTCATTTTGTAAAGTCAAAAAAAAGATTTTATTTTTTTTGATGTAGCTTTGAGTTAAAGGCTAACACAGTATTTACCGTATAGATTATCTAAAATAATAGGATGTAAACAATCAAAAAGATTAAAACTACAATGATAGACAGCATATTAAACTATTTAAAAGATTAACTACAATCAAAGTAATTGATATAGACTAGTACAATTACTATCTGCATTGTTACTGATCGAATAGTAACCTAGTATCAATCAATAGGTATATCATTTTGCAAAAAAATCAATATTAAACTCGACCGAAAAGATAGACCAAATACACAAATTGTAAGCAAAAAAAAAGCTAAGATATTTTTAGAGGAGAAACATAAGCATAAGCTTCTTTCAATTATGTTGCAGCAAACAGTGACAAATCGTGATTAAATAATAAATAATGAATCGAACTATAACATGGAAGCATACATAATAATTAGGTAAAATAGTTTAAATCTTATTACTAAAACAGTCTAAATGTATGCTGGTAATATCAAATTTAAAATTAATAACTATATTAAGCTTTATCACATTAATGAAAATTATACAAATCATCTTTATCAGAATCGTAGAATTCTCCATAGCTATTATCATCAACATTAATTTAGTTATTGGTTAAAAAGACTTAATATTAAACTTACTAAATTTAAAAGCCGTATGAGCTTATAGTTTCATATACGGATATATATGAGAAAGCAATCTTATAAAAGAGTATATAAAAAAAACTCGGATACATCACCTATACAAGGGTTGTGTCTTTTTGCAATATATGTGATATATAGGAAAGGATAACTTCACTCAACCCTACTTCTGGTCCTGGAGCAACAAATTTGGTCACTGGAATTGCTACAGCGCAAATGGATTCTGTACCAATGGTAATTATTACTGGGCAAGTTGGACGTAGTTTTATTGGTACAGATGCATTTCAAGAAATTGATATTTTTGGTATTACTTTACCAATAATTAAACATTCTTATGTCGTGAGAGATCCGCGAGATATGTCTAGAATAGTTGCAGAAGCATTTTATATTGCAACTCATGGACGTCCAGGTCCTGTTTTAATAGATATTCCTAAAGATGTAGGCCTAGAAAAATTTAATTATTTGCCATTTGATGCACAAAAAATTGATTTGCCAGGTTGTAAGCCATTAATTCAACCGAGTCGACAACAACTTCTTCCTATTTTACAGCTGATTGAGCAATCTAATCAACCTTTATTTTATGTAGGTGGTGGCGGTGAGATTCGTTCTTAATACAATAATAGCTATAAATAAGGATTTTTAGACTATTATTTTTTTATAGTCTAACGTCTATAAGCTACATGTAGATTCATTATATATTTTTGATTGTCAACATCCATTGCAAACTAGTACAAAAAAGAGTGAACCATGTATTCAATAAATAGAAATTCTATCTTTTTTACAATAGTAATTAATGTTGTATGTTGTAGCTGTCAAGTTATAGTATAAAAAATAAGCGAGAAAGTTCTCAGGTATCCTTCAAAGCTATCATAACGAATATCATTTATATTATTTACAAAAGTTTATGATTTTTATCTTTCATTTTGATGATCTAACCATAAAATCATATAGACTAAGATTATTATTTCTATATATGAATCTTCAAAACAATACATACACTGTTAAGTAGAGAATAAATAAATTCATAAAATTCTACAGGACTATTAAGGAAAATATAAAACGAATAAAATATATTAATCGCTATTTATATCAAGTTAATATAGCTCTTAAAGTACAAGGCTATATGAATTTATATAAGTCGAAAAGTACATAACTGCATTAAAAAATTTTGAACTGATTCAGAAATCTCGTGTATAGAATCTATACTATCAATAATCAATCTGAAAACTATATGTGAAAGATCTGAAAACTATATGTGAAATGAAATTTTAGAAACATATTTTTCGTCTTCAGCAGAGAATATATACAGTTAGACACATAAAAAATTACAGAGTGATAAATAAATTGCAAATCAATCAAAAAGTATATGATATCCAGCGTTTATCATCTTGTTTAAGTAAAAAATGAACATACATAAGAGAACTTTGGTAAAAAATCGCTAATTTCTGATTCGAATGAGGATTACAATTTAAAAAAGTAAAAAACTCATTTCGTTAATATAATGGATGGATTTCATTGTCTTGAATAGAAATTTAAGGTACAAGCCACTAAATCGATAATTTATGATCTTTTTAAAAAAATAAAATCAAATCATAACAAAAATCAAAACCATCATAAGCAATCCATATTTTTATCTATTTAAGATTAATTTATGATTTATTAATGATTGTGTTTATAAGTTTGTGCAAAAATAAATAAAAAACTCAACAAGAGTAAGAAAACTAAGACTATAGTTGTTCGCATCGAAGAAATTTTCAGATATTTTCGATGATAATAAAGACTCATTGTTGAATTACGTTACCGTCTGACTGATCGTTACTTAGTAATCAATAGAAATATTTGGATAGATAGAAGTATGAACAATGCTTGAATAAAATAGCTGAAATCTTAATACTAGAAAAGTTTTAATCTATATGTTTAATTTCAAATTTGAAATTAATCACTATATTAAGTGTTATCACCTTCATGAAAATTATAAAAATAGTCTTCGTAAAAATCGTACAATTCTGTATAGGCACTACTATCAACATCAATTTATTCATGGGTTAAAGAGATACAAGCTTGAAAGTGAATAAACTTAGACTTAGGGATCTATATGGGGTAAAAGTCTTATATATGGATCCTTTATGAGAAGGTAATCCTATAAATCTAGATATATGTTATATCACTGATCTATTACCTATGAGTATAGTCATATTCTGTGATCAATATATATAGATAATAGATAGACTGACTTGACCCAATCATCTCAAATACTCATCAACAAATAAGAGAAATAGCAGAATTTTGTCAAATACCTATTACTACTACATTAATGGGAAAAGGTATAATCGATGAAAATCATCCATTGTGTTTAGGTATGCTAGGAATGCATGGTACAGCATATGCTAATTTTGCTGTTAGTGAATGTGATTTATTAATTGCCTTAGGAGCTAGATTTGATGACCGTGTTACTGGGAAATTAGATGAATTTGCATGTAATGCTAAAGTAATTCATATCGATATAGATCCTGCTGAAATTGGTAAAAATCGAATTCCACAACTGGCTGTTATCGGAGATTTATTTTATATTTTAAGTAATTTACTACGATTTATTAAAAAAAATAAAAATCATGATTTCAATCAAACTGCATCATGGTTATCTCGAATTCAACAGTGGAAACAAGATTATCCACTTTTAATTCCTAATAATTTAGAACAATTATCTCCACAAGAAATTATTTATCAAATAGGACATAAATTACCTAACGCTTATTATACAACAGATGTTGGTCAGCATCAAATGTGGGCTGCTCAATTTTTAAAAACATCTCCAAGAAAATGGATTACTAGTGCAGGATTAGGAACAATGGGATATGGTTTACCAGCTGCCATTGGAGTAAAAGTAGCACATCAATCTAAAGATGTTGTTTGTATTAGTGGAGATGCTAGTTTTCAAATGAATTTGCAAGAGTTAGCTACAATTGCGCAATATAAATTAAATATTAAAATTGTTATCGTTAATAATTTTTGGCAAGGGATGGTTAGACAATGGCAAGAAACTTTTTATCAAGGAAGATATTCTCATTCTAATATGAAAAAAGGTTCACCAGATTTTCAGTTATTAGCCCAAGCATTTGGTATTAAAGCAATAACAGTAACTAACAAACAAGAATTTTCTTATTATATTAGTGAAATCTGTTTGTTGAAAGAACCAATATTGGTTGATTGTCAAGTAATAGAAAATGAAAATTGTTATCCAATGGTTGCACCAGGGAAAAGTAATGCGCAAATGATAGGTATTAAAACTAAAAATATTAAACCAGTGAATATTTACATTGGAAATTCGTAAAATATTATTAATAAATTTTATAAATATTACTTAATATTAGATAAAATAAATATATTTTAGTTATATGGTATATTTTATAGGCTCAAAATTTGTTAGTAATGCGATAAAAATAGTCGCTAACAAATTTTGAGCCTATATTTATAGTTGTATTCAAAAAAGAAGAATTTTTTAAAATAATATTGGATGTAAATGATTCAATTTATGGAAATCAAAATAAATTTGTTGATTAAAATTTAATTCTATATCTTCTATATAAGAAATCATAGCATTTATATTATTTAATTTATATAACGCTGTACCAATTCCAATCCCAGATGCTCCATATTGTTGAGCAATAGGTATAGTTAAATATGATAAAGAAGATGCCGTAATAATTGGAATATTTACATATTGAGAAAGTGCATAAGTAGATGATAATGTTTGAGTTATATGTGTAAGAGTTTTATTAATATTATTAGTATGATTTATGGGATATCCTTCAGTTTGTAACATATCAATACCTAATTCTTCTAGCATAATAGCAAGTTTTACTTGCTGCTGTAATGAAAAAAAATGTGGTATTGTTACACATAAATTATTTAGATAAAGATAATATCTTATTTTTTCTAGTATGAGTGTATATAAATATTTATAATTTATACAGTCTTTTATGTTTATATAACTTTTTTAGTTCTATAAATTATATAAATAGCACAAATTGAATAAAATAAGTAATAGATATTAGATATAAGTAGATATAAGAGCTATGAATAATATATCACATTTATATTTGTATAAGTTTAATTCAATTAACATCAATCATTGCTTAATTCATTATTTCGTAAAAAATCATACGGAAATGTTTAATTTGATTTAATTTTAATAAATTGATTATAACTATCCTGTGATACAAAATTAATAAATTTTTTTCAATAAATAAGAGTATATCTCTATATTTATTACATACATAAAAAATATATAGATATAACACTTTGCTAGACTTACTATATGTTACTGGATTTTTACAAATTATAATACTAGTAAATCTATCTAATTTATATTTTATGAAAATTAATTTTAGATGCTATTTAGTTTTAGGGTTTTATTAAAATATAAATTATCCTATTACATTGTATTAGTGGAGTATAAATTTTTATATTGATTTTGTATTGTGTCTTTAAAGTTATCGCATGATTTTATTAAAAAAGGATTATTAAGTATATTCTTTGGTTAGATTAGTTCATGCACATAAAATCTCACAATATCAGGTATCATATTTCTAATTTTATCGCATAAATGAAGAATATCTTTACAAGATACTAAAAATTCTTTTTGATATAAAAAATTAAAATTACCAATTTCTATTAAGTCTGCTCCAGCATATATACATTCTTTTACTTTAGAATGATCTATTACTGAAACACAAATAGGCAAATTGGTTATTTGCTTTGCGTGAGAGATTATATTTTTATCGGCTGCAATATCAATATAGGAAGCGTTAGATAATTCTGCCGCTTCTATAATATTTCTGATATTTTGTACATTCAAATTTGTAATTCCGCTGATTACTTTTAGTAATTGTTTGTTGTTATAGTCTTTTAAAAAATGATCAAGATGATTGTTCATATTATATAAAGGATATTATAAAAAAATAATAGATTAATTACAACTAAGATCTATGTAATAATAATAGATATTTATGTATTTAACAAATCTTTACTCAAAATATTAATATCAAAGCTATATTTATTGATATTATTGTATTATTGATAAATCATATTTTTAATATGATGCTTATAATTTACCATTATTTTATATAACATGAACAAGTTATAGAAATCAAGATGTAAGGGTGATAATAATAGTCTATGTTATATATAGATTAAATAAATATCAATTAACTCTAGCTACTTATAGTGATTGATATAAGTTTTATATTGAATATGATTTGAGCACAATTTATATAATATAAAATACTATGATATAAGTTTTATATTTTAACTGACTGGCTAACAGATGAATAGTATAATTAAATTTATTTAATAACTTAATACACAATAAGTTGTAGCAATTAATTGACATAGCTAATTATAAGCTGGATTTTGTTCTGCCAAAGGGTAGTTATCTATCTAATATATATATATGCAGTAATGTATTAAAAATATAGAATTCATGGTATCTAATTAAATATACTTTGCTTATATATAAGATCAAATAACCTATTTAATGTGATAAAGTATTTGAATAGTTGTATGTTTAATACTATTTTGCACTTTTACCTTTTTAATAATAAGGTAACTTTTTTCTGTGATTAATTGATTATAGTTATATACGAAATAGATGTGATGTTATATTATATGCATTCACATCTTTAGAAAGTAATCACTATATAAATTTTAATTTTATAGGACTATTTATTATTTAGTTAAAAGAATATTGCATTATACTAAATTTTATTTATATATTCTATGTCTAAAATTTCTATTGGATATCAGTAAGTTTTGAGATTATTTTAATTGTTGTTGTTAGTTTTTTAACTAGTCCTGGAATTTTATAAATATAGATTACATAATTACGGATATAATATAATTTATACAATAATTTTTCTGTATATGTATATTTATGTGTTAATAGTTCATATTATATTAAGAAGTCATTTTAGTAAAAAAGTAAATAATTTACAAAGTTTATTCGATTTAATAATATAGGAAAAGAAAATAGATATTTTTTTTATTTTTTATTAAATAATTTTAATCGATTGCATATTAAGTATAAAAGTAATGATCAGATTTATCAAATATTTTTGGTAAAATTATTAACTATATGAATTATTACATTACTATTAATATCTCTATATTTTATATAATAAATTTTTTATTTTATTTGATTCAAAATATATAAATATCAAAATAATTTTTAGTAAAATCAAAATTTATAAGAAAAAAGTTTTTATTCTTTAATTCTATCATATCTTATATATATTACGAATCGTACCCTACAATAAGTTTTCACTATACTTAAGAATTCTAATAAGCCCAGACTTTCCTCAAGTCGTTTACAACTTGTAACTACCGATATTAACTGATGAGAGATTAAATAACAAAAAAGCAAAATATAAATCTTATATATGAAAGTATATTTTATATGATTTTTAAATTACCTCTGACCGGACTTGAACCGGTACGCTATAAGCACACGATTTTAAATCGTGTGTGTCTACCATTCCACCACAGAGGCTAAAATTAATTTATACTTCATATAGCTAAGGCGGTACCCAGATTCGAACTGGGGAATAAAGGATTTGCAATCCTCTGCCTTACCACTTGGCTATACCGCCAACGCTATAAAATAATTATAATATATAATTGTTATAAAGTAAATACATCCGATCAATAATTTAATCGGATGCTGTAAAAGTTGTTAAAGGATTAAATGATTGATTTTTTAGATATTCTGTATTAATACGTGAGGCTCTTTTTAATGCAATCTTACCTGTTCTTGCGATTTCGTAAATCCCATATTGTTGTAATAATTGTTCAATGGCAAAGATTTTTCCTGGATCACCAGTAATTTCAATAGTTAAATAATTTAATGAAAAATCGACAACTTTGCCTCTAAAAATATTTGTAATATGTAAGATTTCTGATCGATTATCTACAGTTGAATATACTTTAATTAGCATTAATTCACGTTCGATTGATGGTATATTAGTGATATCTTGAACAGTTAATACATTAATTAATTTATATAATTGTTTTATCAATTGATTGAGTCCAGTTATTTATTTCGTTTATAATTATAAAAGTTTCAACGAGAGATGAAACTTTTATAAGTCATGAATCAGAGTTTTCATATACTTTCACGATTATAGGATTACTTTCTCATATAGATCCGTATATGAAACTGTTACCTCATACGGATCCTTAAGTTTATTGGCTTTCAAGCTTGTATCTTTTTAACCTATGAAGAAATTAATGTTGATAGTAGTGCCTATACAGAATTGTACGATTTTTACGAAGATTATTTTTATAATTTTTATGAAGGTGATAAAGCTTAATATAGTTATTAATTTCAAATTTGAAATTAAAAATATAGACTAAAACTTTTCTAGTATTAAGATTTTAACTATTTTATTTAAGTATTGTTCACGCTTCTATCTGTCCAAATATTTCTATTGATTACTAAGTAACGATGAGTCAGACGGTAATGTAATTTAACAATGAGTCTTTATAATCATCGAAAATATCTTAAAATTTCTTCGATGCGAATAACTATAGTCTTAGCTTTCTCACTCTTGTTCAGTTTTTTATTTATTTTTGCACAAACTTCTAAACGCAATTATTAATAAATCATAAATTAATCTTAAATAGATAAAAATATGGATTGCTTATGATGGTTTTGATTTTTGTTATGATTTGATTTTATTTTTTTAGAAAGGTCATAAATTATCGATTTAGTTACTTGTACCTTAAAGTTCTATTGAAGATAATGAAATCCATCCGTTATATTAACGAAATGAGTTTTTTACTTTTTTAAATTGTAATCCTCATTCGAATCAGAAATTAACAATTTTTTACTTAAACAAGATGATAAACTCTGGATATCATATACTTTTTGATTGATTTGCAATTTATTTACCACTCTGTAATTTTTTATGTGTCTAACTGTATATATTCTCTGCTGAAGACGAAAAATATGTTTCTAAAATTTCATTTTACATAGAGTTTTCTGATCTTTAACATATAGTTTTCAGATTGATTATTGATAGTGTAGATTCTATACACGAGATTTCTGAATCAGTTCAAAAATTTTTAATGCAGTTATGTACTTTTTGACTTATATGAATTCATGGAGTCTTGTACTTTAAGAGCTATATTCACTTGACATAAATAGCGATTAATATATTTTATTCGTTTTATATTTTCCTTAATAGTCCTGTAGAATTTTATGAATTTGTTTATTCTTTACTTAGAAGTATATGTATTGTTTTGAAGATTGATACAAGCAAATAAGAATCTTAGTCTATGTAATTTTATGGTTAGATCATAAAACATGAAAAGTGAGACAATTGTTTAAATAAGATGTGGTATATTTTTTATAGAAGCTTAGCATCAAGGATGTATAAATTTTTAACCTATTTTTTTATAGGGTTACTTCCTGGCGGCTTCGGTATAAATACATTTTACCACAAAAATTGAATCAATAGCTGTATCTGGCATTATCGCTATTACTTTTGTCTCAGAGACAGATAAATTGTCACCAACGGAAATAACCCGATAATCCATAAAGTGATTTAATTCTCACATATATATTTTAGGCTATTAGATTTTATCTAAGAAGGAACCACACGTTCAATAGTTCTAGAATCACCATATACTACCATTGTAATCCGAGAAATCCCTTTTTTTTCTGCCGGCCCTACTGCTAAACTTTCAATATTGAAGCCTCTTCTTGCAAATAAACTAGTGATTCGAGATAAAACTCCTGACTCATCTTCTACTAAAACGGATAAGGTATTTTTCATAATTAATGTATTTGTAATAAAAGTTAGGAATAATATAATTAAGAATAATATACAGCCCAATATATAATTTGGGTTGGGCTGTATATATCTTAAAAAAGTATCTTTTTAGTAAATTCTTATCCTTACTTAAAATGGAGGAAAACTCGGAACTACGATTTTTTCGTTTTGTTTAGTTAAAGTATTATACAGATTTTCAGTATTTGGAAAATTAGCTGCAGGTAGAGTTGGAAATCGTCTATAAGGTACAGTATTATTTCCAAATAGAGTATTATATTCATCACTATTAATTAAGCTTAGCATAAAATCTTTAATTCCTTTAGATGCTAAGATTTGGTTGTAATACCTAATTTCAGCTTGATTATTTGGAGCTCTACCTAAAATATGTTTAGTTCCAAGTTCAATTACTTTAGTATTTGGATATGGATGATAAAACTCTTTTGCATATAAATTAGAGCAAGCTAAAAATTCTATTACTTGTTTTACAGAAATTTGTCCATTTATAAAAGATGATTGTAATGCATAAAATTCTGTTGAAATGGTAAAAGTATTAAGATCTCTTTCAAAAACTTGTCTATATGCTGCTTTTAAAATTTGTTGTTTAGCATTAGTATTTGAATTATTATTTAATTTAAATATAATTCTTTGAGATCTTTGAGAAGTTACTCCTTGTTGTATTTTTTTATTGATAGCATTTGTACTAATTGTATCTGTTGATACTGGTTGTGATAAAAATTGTGTAGTTTTATTGATTGATTGTTTAAAAAATACTTGATTATAATTATATGTTTTTTGTGTTCTAGATAATAACGATAATGGAGTGAGATATCTTTCGTATGGTATAATATTTTCTCCAAATACTTCTGCATATTCGCGACTATCAATTAGTGCGTCAATAAAATTATAGAATCCTTTTTTATAAGAAATATCAAAATACTTATTAATTTCTTGTCTTCCATAAGTTGGGCGACCTAGTAATCTTTGATGAATGTATTCTATAGATTTACAAACGTATAGTGGAGTCCAAAACATAGAAATAAATGTTTTAGATTTTGCAAATTGTTTAATTAACTCTTTTGTACAAATTTCTCCATTTAAAAATTGAATTTCTACATCTTTTAATGTTTGTTGTTCATTTAGATAAATATATCTTCCAAAAACACGTAAATAAGCCGCTTTTAAAATTGAATTTCTAGCTAATTTAATATCTTCAGCATTAAAAATTTTTAAATATGGAATACTAGGAGATGTAGAATTAGATCGACTAGCAGGATTTCCTAATTGGTTATCAATTGCTGCTCCTTTATGTAGTAAAATACGACGTGCATTTTGATTAAAAAATGCTGGTCGTCCAGTAAAATTACGAGTATCTTTTGGAAAAATAGCTCCAAATTGAATTATTAGTGGATCATTACCTTTACCATATACATGTTGGTTTGGTAGATTAGACGTATAATCACTAAATAATGTAATGAATTGAGGTGTTTTCTTAAATGGTGCACTATAATTTAATAAATCAAGTTGTATACCCCAGTTTCTACATTCTTGAGGTTCTTCACCATAACCTCTTATGTATGGAACAGTTTCTTCGCCAAAATAGTCTGCATATTCTTTTGAATTGATCATTGCATCAACTAAAGCAGCAAGACCTTGTTTTGAAACTATTGCAAAGTAAACTTGAAATTCTTTTAAAGAACTTAATCCTCTTCCTAGAAAATGTTTCGCAGCTAATTCTACTACTCTACTATTCACAAAAGGTTCATAAAATTGTTTTCTATATAGTTCAGATTTGCCTAATGCACGAATCATTTCTTTTACAGAAATAGTACCAAATTTTAATTTAGATTCAATTTCTGAAAGAGATTGACTATAGCCTTTTACAATATCTCTTTCAAAGACTTGTCTATAACAAGCTTTAATCACTTCATTTTTTTCAGAAGTAGATAAATTTGGTTTCATTACAAATCTTTGACTAGATTTTTCTGCTAATAGATAACTTTGCGGTAATCTTAGTCCTTGTTCATCATTTGAAATTCGTTTACGAATTTTATCTTTGAAGGTCGGCATTTGAAATTCGGAAAGTATAACTTCTAAATATTTAGATAATATACTTGTGGCTTCAGCGTCATTCACAAAAATTGATAAAGAAATTCTTTTAATTTCTCTCAAAGCAACTAAAGTAGCAGCACTAGAACAAGCATTCTCAATAATTTCTCGTAAATTACGGATATTAATGGATAAAATACTTGGATCTCCTGATACTATAGCATATGTTAAATATCTTAGGAACCAATCTAAATCTCTAAGAGATTTTCTCATTCTATTTGGTCCATATCGAACAATATTAATTGGTTTAAAACCTGTTGGATTAGATTCTCTAGAAACAAAAATTGATTTAAAGTTATCAAATAAATCAACTTGAACATTACCAATTAACTGCTGATTAAATTGACTTTTTAATTTTTCTTCATCTGAGATGCTATAAGATGCTTGTGGGCGTTCAAGATAAGAGATTGATGATCCCCCTACAAAAATTTGATCTGCAGCTTTAGCAACGATAATATTTGCATTTTTTGTTAGTGTTTCTGCTATTTCTAAGCGTTTATCTCCTGATTTAAAAAAAGTAGCAAGTTGATTTAGTTCTCCAATTTGGACAAATCTATCTTGCTTTTCAGCTTGTAAAATTGTACAAATAGATAATGTTTTATACAATTGAGGATTGATATTAGGACTTCCACTGCTAAAATTAGTACTCATAATCTTAAAATAATAAATAAAATATAAATTTGTGTAGTTATAAAAATCTAATGTAACTAGGCTAGGATTAACAGAAAATTACTTAATTAATAATATAGGTAAATATAGTAAACTTATAAATTTGATGACGATATATAAAAAATATATTAGAAAAATTACTTATTAAAAATTTTGATTCGTGAAGCAATAAGATCTCTCAACAGAATGACTTCATGTAGCTATGAGATGATTATTAAACCTTTATAGAAGAATTTTTTCCACTAACAAATATATATTCTCATATCATATTTTTAATTCTTCTATCTGATTAAGGTACACTATGTAGTTTTTTTATTAGTATAATGACATATGGGGGAAAAAGTTAGAAACTTGAAAAATAAAAAAATATAATTATCATTTTTTCATTATAGCATTTATTTTGATATTCTACTAAGAATTGAAAAATATACGAAAAACTATCGAAATAGTTTTCAATAATTTATAATTTTTTGTTCTTATAGGACGATTTCATCATTAGTTATTAACTATGAATGTTTTATTATATTAGTTCAGATATTAGTGCAATACAATTATACAATTAACATTTTATGAAATAAAGTGTAGAAAGTTTAGATAAAGGCCTAAAATGTCAATTAGGCGAATATATCATTACTTATTCAGTTATTCAGTAAAAAATTTTGTACTAATCTTGTCCCTTGTTGAGTCCATAAACTTTCTGGATGAAATTGTAAACCTTGTAAATTAGGAAATCCTATAATCTTAAAACCCATAACATAATTATCTGTTGTCCATGCTGTAATTTCCATGTTTTTGGGAATTGTACTTTTATCTACAATTAAACTATGGTACCGAATAGCTAAAAAAGGACTTTCTATATTCATAAAGATACCGTTACCATTATGAAAAATTTGAGACATTTTTCCATGTACACACTGTTGTGCTCGTATGATTTGTGCTCCATGTAAACTGCCAATAATTTGATGTCCTAAGCAAATTCCTAATATTGGTATTATGGGGGCAAAATGATTTATAATTTCAAAACATTTACCAGATTCATTTGGAAAACCTGGACCTGGAGAAATAATTATTTGTTTAGGTTTTAAATTAGATACTTTTTCTATGCTAATTTCATCATTACGATACACGCATGTACAATAACCAAGCTCTTCAACTAGTTGTACTAGATTATATGTAAAACTATCATAATTATCAATAATAAGAATCATATTTGTTACGTTATTCAGTTTATTTTATTATAATAATCTCAAATAAAAAATATTCAATACTATATAGATCATGTAATAATATTAAGAATATATTTTATATAAATATTAATTAATTGCATGCTTTTTTGAATTTTTTATCTAATGGATTGTATTTTCTGTATAAATTTATAAATAAAGTGTGATTTTTTTGAAATAATAAGCGATTGATTTATATAATTTATTTAAGCATTTAAATTCTTTAAAGAGAAATTAAGAGCTTATATGTTGCAAAATGTACAGATACTAAAAGAATTTCTTTTATATTTTTATGTAAAACACATATTGAACACTTTACACGGGATATTTTTTAATAATTTTCTTGATTTTGTTTAAGTTTATTTTCATAATTTGCGATAATTCAAGAGCAAGCACAATTTTTACGTAAGTAATTAGAATCTAGTAGTATATTTATAAATAAGTGCAGATTTTCTGCATATGTTTTATGATATCAAAAATAGATTTATAGTTTTGCTACAATTTTTAAAAACATTGTTTAATAAGTTTATCATTAATTTTATTTTTTAAATTAATTACAGTTGGTATTAATCTATTTTTCTTATAATATAATAGTGTAAATAATTATGTTTTTTTAAGATTAATTTATGAAAAATAAATTTGAATTATCAAGATTTTGAACATTATAAAAAAATATTCTAATTATTCGAAATTATAGATTATGTGTCAAGATATTGTAAGTTAGTCTTTTAATTACTGTTAAGATATAGATTAATTAAATGATTTTTTTTACAATGTTAGATTTTATATGCGTTTTTGAGTATTAGACAATATGCTTGTTATATTTTATCTATGCATATAGTATTTGTATTTTATAGCAAAATTATGAAAAGACAGACGTGCTTGTTAGAAATTTATACAGCTATATCTGAAATATTATTAATAATAATAATTTTAGTTTTAAGATTGCTAACTAATAAATGTATTATCTTTTTTACTTTTACCTAAGTTATAATAGCTGTTCAATAAATATAAATTTATTAAATTGCATAAGCAACGATTTTATGTAATAATAATGAATCAAGCTTTTTGAAAGAATATATAACTAGCTATAGTTTTCAATTTATAGTTAAATATCAAATTTATGTGTTAACAATAATTGATTATAGATACCCGTATTATTTTATTACTCACTTTTTTATTTAGAGGGTAAGTCTAATCTATACAGTATACATTTCAAGACTTTTTAACTAAATACATCGTTTAAAATCGCGAATTTAAATAATATGCATAAGTTATGTATATCTGAGTTTTAGGTAGGGGTTCAGTCAAGTTATTAATTATTTTCAATGATAAAACTTAAAATCAGAATAATGTACATATTCTATTCTTTTGAGATATTTTCTTATTGCTTATTTGAACCATCATTAGCTTGCTTATTCTTTGCTTAGAACGGTGTCAATTATAGAGATGAATAATAATAGCATACAAAAATTTGATATATTTGATTTTAGCATTAGAGTATAACTCTTAGAATCTTAGACTAGATTTAGATCATTTAGATGATCAGATTCATAGAGATTTACGTGGCTTGACTCAGGAATTTCTAACTTATCTCTTCGATACTAAGACTTTTCAGCTACAGTATAAATTGACGTTACTACACAACTACACTCAAGATTTGCTACGGGCAATACCAGCTCTACTCCAGTAAAAATAAATTTTATTCTTTAAAATATCTAGTTAATAGTAGGTCGTGTAACTTGATAAATCTTTAGACGATTTTAAATAGACAACTTATAGATTTTTTTAATAAAAATGAATCAAATAAGGTTTTAAGTAAAATATGTAATTTTTACGAATTTGATTAAATTTTCCATGTAAGTCGTTTGAATTATAAAATATTTTTTTATATAACATTTAATATGGTATTAATATTTTGCTTATTAAATTTTAGATAATGTAATTAATATTCATGCTATGTAAAAATTAAACCTGATAATATATCTATATATTCATATATTTGTTATAATGTAATTGAATTCGATAAGAAGCTTTTTTATTAATCTATATCTTTCTCGCTCAAAATTATTTATTTAATGAATAAGCGAGAAAGATATATGGGTATCATTATTTATAAAGATAAAAATAGTAAATCTGGAACAAAACGATTAATTTCAATTAGTTTGAGTTATGCTATCCATTTAATCAATACTATGTATGTGTTCAAAGACAATCTACTTTTATATAAGTATTAGATCAAAGTTTTATACATTTTTTAGATTTATCAGATATCCTTCTCATTGAGATCCGTGAGTCTGATTTTTCATCTTATACGGCTCTCAAATTTTTTAATTTTTATCTTACGTGTTTTTAACTCATATATGAGTTGATTTTTTGATGAAGAATCATAATCTTATTAACTAAAATATGTATAAAATTTTCATAAATATGATATAGCTGAATGTCATTATCCATTTCAAATGTTAGATTATAAATATACATTTCACTTTTGTTATATTAACATTTCAGCTGTATTACCTTAAGATTGCTTATTCTGTCATTGAGTGTCATATCTTTACTTATTATCCAATCGTGATCTATCATTTTGTATAGTGAAATAACTAAGCAACGAGTATTTATGACAATTGAAAATTTCATGATTTTTTTATTTTAACCTTAACAAGTCTCAATAATTAATTGATTTAACTAAAGATTTTTTACTGTTTTTAGTTTGAAATTTTGCTGTAATCAAAAATTATTTCTTTTTTCTGAAATTGTACTCATCTCTTGATTGTTTTCTAAGAATACGATTTTATGAGTTGCATATAGTATATTTTTTAACTATATATAATTTTCTATTAATATGTGATTATGTATTACGCAACTAAATAAGGCTCTTGGCTTTGTTGCTATTATATATTTTTAATTTCGTCTAATGCAATATTATATACATTATATTACATATATAACAAGATAGATTTGCTATTCTCGTATATAGCATAAGTATATTATACATCTATTCCCAATATAAATATTATATTGCGCTTATTTTTAGGTAAATATATTTAAGCATATCAGTTTATTATAGTTTATGTTGTGAAAATCTTTTTCAATATTTAGCTCTAAGCTATATTTTTATAATTCGTATTTGGTATATATATATATAATTTAATATATTTTAAAATTTTAAAGCTTTTTTCGTTAAGTTTTGTAATCTCTTCTATTTTTGCATTGACTGAACCTTGATTCAGTTATATAGCTTGTTGAATGCCGACACATTAGGCTATTCGTGAATTGAAAAAGAGTCTTTACAATTTATTTACTAATTTATAATTTTTAATTTTTTCCTTTTGTATATCTTATGTTGAAAACGGAATATATCTTTAAAAAATTGTGTTTCTAAAGTAAATTTACCTTATCTTCAACATAGTTTTTTAATGTTAGTAAAATATAAAGATGATTTCTTTTATGAAATATCGTTAATTAATTAAGTGTTGATTAATGTCCATAAGTTTTGGTAAGGTAACTTACTTGCCAGATCATATTAATGTATTTAGTCTTATAATTTACTAAGATTTGCTTTATTTTGAAGTAAGTAGAATTAATATGTTTTTATTCATGTTAGATATTTTTGTATACTTTCTTAGATTGTTTTATTTTGCCTATTCTGTACTGAACACTATAATAATAGTTTATTATATTAATACAAGTAAACGAATATCTTATTGATCTGATTTTATTGTTAGAAAATTAATCTCCGTATTGAATTATACACTTGATTTAAATTATTGAAATTATGATAATTATCGAAACTTATCAAGTATTATTTAGGAATTTCTAACTTATTTTTTTCATACTATGACTTTATGGCTTCAAGATGAACGATGATTACTAGGAAGAGTTACTTTAAATATGTTTTGAGTACTCTCAGCATAACTACTATAATTAAAAGGGATTGATGGATTGTCAAAAATATCTAATTGATCTATAGGTACTTTTACTCTACAAATCTTTAGGCTATTATAAAATATGACTTAGAGTATCTTGTTTAGCGATTATTTTATCTAAGAGCCTAATAACAAACTATACATAAACCTGCTGTAAATCCTAACCAAATTGTCATGATTACAGGTGCTGTGGATAAATATTTAATAAAATTGTAGTAGAGATAGTTAGTATATTTAACTTCTTTAAGATTCAAACGTTTATTATTAAATAGACATGACTCAACAAATATAATCTAACAATAAATTTATTTGTTATATTATTAGTTCTTTAACTTTATATATAATTAATATTGTTAAGTTCATCTAATAAAATATCTTATTTTTATATGTTTTACTATTATATATTTGTAATATTTATCACTGTTTACAAATCCAATATGTAATATACTATATCATATTTTGAATATTATGTGTCAAACAGTCAAAATATTATAATTGAGCTTATTTAATAGTAATAAACATTTCATACTATTCATACTAGAAAATCAATAAAATGTTAATTATATATTATGTTATATTATCTTGGTGAAACCGTAACTTCATTATCAGGTGCTAATAAAGTTTTATTATTTAATTGTTGTATTGCTTCTATTGGCCATAAAAAACCAGAAGATACAAATTTTAATGCTAATGAGACAAATAGATTCATATAGTATCTTTTGATGTAATAAATGTATGTAACATGTGGTTATACAATTATAAATGGATAAACACTATCATTTATAAAGTTTTATTTATTAATTTTTTATATTTTATGTAATTAAAAATATACTTCATATATTATAAATTATATTAATTTTAAATATTTAAATTTCAATAATAGGGTGGATTATAATTGATTTAGTATTATGAATTTAAAGAATAAAAGGCGTATTTTTTGATAATATTATGATAGTATCTTGCGAACATCAATGATAATTTCTTTTTCAGATGCTTCTCCAGATGTACTAATAGCTTGAAGATATCCACGGCCAACCCAACCAATCCAACCAGTAATATATAAAAATAATAAACCTGGTATAATAAATTCTTTCGCATGACTTAATCTGCCATCAGTAATTAAATGAGGTAAACCATCAGTTCCACATAATAAGTTTGCTTCACCATACTTTTGAAAACGATTTTTAGTATTTTCAATTTGTTGAGATAATGCAACATATGGTGGTGAATTAACTTCGTATTTTTGTTGACGAGTTTCTAATTTTGTAACTGTATTTTTTAATCTTTGATTAAAAATTTTTGAATCTTTACATAATTCTAGACCGGACACAATTAAGTTGAATATTTTATTCTCTTGTATAGCATAGTATATAGATTTAAATTATATGATGCTATATTAGTATTCTATATAAAGTGTACAAAATTATATAATATGTACTGTTATGTCAACAAGGATGTTACTTTTGTTGAAAAATAAAAGATATTGTATATGAATAAATAAAAATATATTAAATTATTGTATATCCATTTTATATTAAGAATACATTTATGATGATATTCTTCTTATAATGATTAATTATTAATAAATACAAAATAAACTAGTTTTTATAAATTTTTGAAATAAATGTATATTGTGTATATTAAGAATGATATGGTAATTTAACTTTAACAAGATTTATAAAGGTTTGTAATAGAAACACTTTTCCTATGATTTGTATTTATATTTAATGTTTATATGCTGTTATATGCTGTAAAAAAACATGAAATTCAATAAAATCTATTAGCCGCACTCAGCATGTGTCACTGATGAGAATGAAAAGCTAGATATGATAATCGTTAACAAGAGAGCTATTAAACGTTTCACAATTATTTCCTCTGGTTATAAAATAAATTTTTTAACAGTATGTAATAAAAATAAAAATTAATAAAATAGTTTTTGTATGATAGAGTCATGAAACTAACCCTTATATATTCTAAAATTTCTTATATAAATATATTTTACCAATTTTTATAAATAAAATGTGAGACTTATCCATTATTAATTCTATTATTTTGAAATAATAGTTTATAAGTACTTAATTTTTGCTTATTCTTTGATTTATAAATCAATTTGATAATGGACAATGTATATTTTAAGTGTCTTTATTTCAGCAAAAAATATTTTTATATATATGAAATTGTATATGGATTTATTTTTTGAATGTACTAAAATCCAATAGATTTAATATTATTTAAATTATTTTATTAATTCATTTTAATGTATACGTCATGATATTATCAAAAACACTGTATTATAATCTTAGTTATTAAGAATGTTAAGTGAATAAGTAAATGATTTTGCTTAATATTAATTTATAGATTTAGATACTAGTATTCCATTTGTATATGAAAATTGATCATTATTATACTTTTTATAATCTGACTCTACTCAATTGAGAATTTCTAATTAAGATGTAAATAACATTGACAGATTATAGAATCAGAAGAAGTCTAAACAATAAAATATCTAATTATATCTTTTGAGTATTTTGGTTGGTTATAATAAAAATTGAGTTTTTGATCTATAATTATGGATGCTATATTGACCAATTGATTCATAAAATTTACCATAATATCTTAACTATGTTCCTTCTAACGATATGTTTATTGTTCATATTTTATATAGATTCACAATAACTTAAAAGATATTTTTCAATATGCGTATATTTTTTTGATGATATATTCATACTTTATGATTTATATCTCAAGATTGAAGCGGCAACTTCATTTCTTTGTTGATTTTTCTTGTTTAGAAGATCAGAAAATTTATACTTTATATTTGTTAAATTTTATCTAGAGTCCTTATTAATTAAATCGATACCAATGAATTTATATTTTATATGAATAATAGTTTTATTAGAGATATAGTTTTTTTGATTCCTTGATTCATACAATAATATAGATAAAATGTAAGAATTAGTTTGAATTTTTTTAATATTTATGAAAGTATTACCAGAAATATAGACAGTTTTTTTGCTGTTAAGTAAAACGGTATTTTTTTAAGAGTTGATAAATTATAAGATGTATAAATTTAATAATTTTAGTATAATTGAATTGTGCATATGAGCGATTGTTTTGCTTTAGTATTTTTTATTTTCTGCAAACAATATGATATAACTATAGATCTTGAATTAGACTGGTTTAATTTGTTTATTCTCTTGATGTTATAGTTTTGTCATATCAATTAATATTATGTATGATATCTGATATTGTTGAACGTGGCTTTCTCGTATTGTACTCTAAAATCATCTATTTTTTTGAGCGAACCTATTACTTTTGAATATTTCTAAAATTCAGGTATTGTCTACCAATATTTATGGATAGCATATTATTGTGACATGTATTACTTATTCAATATAAAAAGGTAACTATTTGTATTGACTTTTTATAATCATAAGAGTCTAAATCTTAATTATATATCAATCTTTTTACTTAAATGGTTATGTCTCAATTTATGACATTGTTTACTATTTTTGTGTAATATATTTATTAATTTTTTTTATTTTTATATAATTAAGAATCATAAAAATAAACTGAAAAGATCTTGATTATAGTTAATACATCTTTTAGTAATTTTTATTTTAAATTATAATAACTTTTTTATTTTTTGAGATCTTATTTAATATTTTTAGCTCGTATAATATAGAAATTATTGTACGAGCTGAATTTTAGTAAGTCATGATTAATTAATAATTAACTATTATTATACTGTATAATAAAAAAAATATACTAAGAATTTCTAGATATAGGTTTCTTTTTTTTATGATAATTTTTAGTGATATTGTTATTAATATCTTTATTCATTTTATATGAATAATAATAGTTCAGACAATAGTAGTCGAGGTATTATTAAATTATCTTTTTTGTACACATTCACTTATGGTAGTATATTGTACTATACTTTTATATTAATGCGATTTGATTCTGTGTCTTAAATTGGATCAATATGATAAAATTGGTTACTTTTTAAAATTGTTTGATATCTAATGAATTAATCTTATTTTTTAATTATTTAGAGTCGAGATATTCGTGACCCCTACTTATATGAAGTAGGGGGGTGTCATACAAACATATAAGTATAATCTCGAGATATTTATGATTTTACATTTGTCTGATATTCCTCAAAATAGTGTTGAGAATATAGTATTTACTTTACTTTATTCTTTTACTTCTACTAGTTCTTCTAGCATAAAGTTATTACTATTTACACCGCTATAATTTACTTTATCAAAGCGAACTACTACAGGATATTTAATTCCACTTTTATCTATCGTTGCTACATTTCCTACTTCTTGATACCAGTAAGATTCTTTACGTAAAACTCTAACTTTCGATCCTCTTTCAATCATAATTTTTATAAGTAATATAATATAATATATAATTAATCTAATATATTTGGAGTTATTTGAAGATATCAATTATCAATTGTGTATTTGAAAAATTGATCTAATATTTTAAAGAGAGGAGCCTATTCCAGAATAAGATCCGTAAATAAAGATTCCTAAAACAGTTATTACTCCTATTCCTCCTACTAATGCTACTAACCATAATGGAACTCTACCTGTAGTTGACATATTCATATAAAATTGATACATTATTATCTATTATCTGAGTTAATATATCTTTTATTGCAAATCTAAAAATAAAAATTTTTTTTTCAATAGCTTTAAGTTTTAATACTTATTATTTATAATCGTGAATTAATGATTTATAAAGATATTGATAATTATAATAATTATACTATTTTATTTATAACACTACCCTTATGTCTAAGCTTTCGATTTAAGTTCTTGATATATCAAATAATATTGCCAAAATATCAATATATTGAAATTCAATAAATCATATTATTACTATATACAAAATATTGTTTCAATAATACATAAAAGTTGTTATTCATTTTAATTCTGATAAAATGAAAAAATATTGACAAGAGAATCAAATATTTTTAATACATTTCATCTCGATATATTTATGTTCAATAATTCTCTATTGTTTTTAAATTTTTAGGGAGATAGTTAATATATATTATATTGATCTTTTATATTATAAGAATTAAATTTATTTCATAATCATATTAAGTTGATGACTTATGAATTGGTAACGGGTATATATTTGGTTTATATGATACAAAAAAATCAATTATATTGTAAGTAAAGTAGAAAAATATGAGAATTTATAATTAAATGAAAATTACTATGATATATTATAAAATAATATATATCTTATTTTGATTTAGTGAAATATTGAATTTTTCTCTCTATGAGATTACTATGTAATGGTTTTATTTTATAGAATTCACAAATTAAAAAAATTTTTATTTTTTAAATTTTATCAGTTATCAGAGAATAAATTTTATAATTATGCATCAATTAATGAATAATAAAATAATTCAGAATATGTAATGATATCATATTAAATATAAAATTAGATATAAACACCAGTTTTATAATAACATGAAAAACAAATGTTAATAATCATGTTTTTTTAATTATTATTAATAGAATAATAAATTATATCTCTAATATTTAATAGATGAATTTCAATTTACTCACAGGTATCTCTTACTTTATTTATTTAATACTATTTTTATCAAAATACAATATCATATTAAGCATTTTTGTAAAAAAATCTTTGAGGATCCTCTCTCCAATATGAATATTTAAATACGATTATTAAAGATAACAGTCAATAATATAAAAATCTCTTTCTATTAATATTATAAAATATAGATGAAGAGATGAAGCGAATTATTTTGTGGTTTTTGTGTAGCCACTCCTATTAATAGAACTGTATATAATATGCTACTTTTCTTCAATTATTAAGTTATATCGAATACATAAGTCATATTATTCTTCATAGTTTTATAAAAATTGTATTTTTTTCTTACATTTAGATAATGTTTATAATATAAGTATAAATTTATAAATTTTTTGATTTTTCTATCAAGAGCTCACTATTAATACAAACCTCTCTCCTAAATTATTGTTTAGTTAATTTTTTCATTTTATATATCATAGCAAAATAATAAAATGTTGGTATTTTATTTATTGAATTGTCTTAATTATAATAGCATATTTGAACTAATTAAAAAAGTAACTAGAAAATAATACCGCTAAGACAAAAATTAATAATAAACCCCAAAATAAAGATGTTCTATTTAATTCAACAGGTTGCTTGTTTGGATTTGGATTACTCATAATTTGTATTTAAAATAGATATATTATTATTGTAACTAAAGAAGTAAAATATATTGACTTCTTAAATCTATGTACAATAAAATGTTTTTGAATAGATATGAAACATTAGTTTCGTATCTGTATTATTATTATCTTTGTATAAATTGCATAGATGTAATAGCTCCTAAAAAGAAAATAGTAGGAATTGCTAAGCCATGAATTGCTAACCATCTAAATGTAAATATTGGATATGAAATAGGTTGATTTGTATTTCCTTGACTCATGTTATATTCTCCTTTATAATTATAATCCTTTAGTTAAATCTTCTAGTTCTTGTTTAGCACTAAATCTATCATTTACTAATGGAATTTGTTGTCTATCTTGTGTAAAGTATTCATTGGGGCGTGGTGTACCAAATACATCATAAGCCAAACCAGTACTTACAAATAACCATCCTGCAACAAATAGTGACGGAATTGTAATACTATGTATTACCCAATAGCGAATACTTGTAATAATATCAGAAAAAGGACGCTCTCCTGTTGAACCTCCAGACATATATTGTCCTCCTAAAAAATTTGATTATTGATTTTACATAACTACATCTAAAATTTAATTATAATATTTTTTGAAAATTTTTGTCATTTTTTCTCTGATTATTATAAGTCGTAGAATGCTCATTTCAATTATCAATCGACTCAAATTTTATTTTAGTTACTTACTATACCTTAGAAGTTCAATTAAATATTAAGTCTAAAATGGTAATCTTTATATTAAGAAAAGAAAGTTGTAGTTATATATTATTATAATATATATTAACATTTTCATAATACAAAATAAAGTATTATACGTTTTTATTGAAATTTTGGAATTATAATTACATTTACTTTATATTATCATATATACATTCATAAATAATTATAATAAAGTAATAGTTAATATTATTCTCAACTATTAACTATTTATATTGAAAAAGGAGATTTTTAATGAAATTAGCATATTGGATGGTGTGATCTGATATCTATTATAATAATTGTAATTATATTGAGTTACATTATTTTTTAATTCATTATTGGAGTTGAAAATTTTATCTACACTTAGATCAATTTAATTAAAATATTATTATAACAATTATTGTGTGATAAGTAATATTATAATTAATAATACTAAATACTCAATAGTAGTATATATTTTTATTAGTACTTAGAATCTGTGTTAATATAATTAAAACAATAACTATTACAAAACAATCATTACTAACAGAAAATTAATAAAAAAACTGAAAATAAAATTGTATATATTTACTTATGTTATTATATTTCTATTCAATAAAATAGATTATATTTAAATTAATAAGCAATTATTTATTATTTTTAATATTTTTATTTAAAGATTAAATTATAAATTATAAGTATAATTTATATAATTTTATAGAAAAAATTTGTTTTACACAATAATGTATGCATATTTATTCTAAATATTGAAGTTTATCAAGCATCTGATGTATATAGATAGATGCATAATATCTAGTATAGTACATTGCTTTATCGATCTAAAATATATAATAGGTTGATGATTAATAAATAGAGTACATATCATCAATAGGTTGACAAATGTGCATCAAAAGCGCAATTATCATAGAATATTCAATAATCATATATAATTACATATTTACGAGTAAAATGATATTTGTCATTTATATTTTTATAAATATGATATTCTATATAAATACAACTATACATATTTTTCTATAATATATAAATAGTTGGTAAGAGTACGATTCATACTACCCTTATATTGTTTCATTCATGAATGACATTTAATCTATAAAAAATTTGATTCTAATAATTTTTCACTTTTTTGTAAATAATATCTTATTTAATCAAATAGACATAACTATAAGCATTACAAGAGAATCAATAAATGAATGTTAATGTATAATGTATGACTTATACTATACATTATTCTCAGACGACCTGCTAATCTGTAAAATTGTTTTTATAATACTGTATTAACATAAAATAAAGACAATTTTATATAGATTAGTAATCATCTATAAAAATTTTTAGCTATATAATATAATTTTCATATTTTAATAACTACAATAAAATGACAAACAACTAATGTATAGTATTACATATATTAATATCAATTTATATGAAATATAAATATAATCATTTTATAGACTCGATGACTTTTTTATGCTTTTAAATTGAATTAATGATTTACAACATTATATATTTGTAATAAAGATATTATATATAATATTTACTACAAATAACACCACTATTGATAACTACCATATTATAGTATTTATAAAATTCTTCATTATATATATAGAAGGAAGAAAAATTAATAATTATAATATTATTAAATGGCATACAAATATCATATTAAGCAGTCACAGAATTAATAGAATTAAATTTATCTTGAATTATGATTTTAAACATCAATAATTCTATCAAAATTCACTTAATTACTAACTATAATAACAATATTCTATTTTACTTGATTTATCACAATATAGATGAATTAACATTAGACAATTAGATGTATAAGTATTTTATAAATTTTAGTTATATATAATTATGAAAATATATGAAAACAACAAGCCGTACAAAAAAAGATTTTATATACGTAAATCAGAAAAAGATATTTTATAGTGAGATACATTTTCTAAGTGAAATGAGTTAGAGATACTAATATAAACTAATCATATCATTTTATTTGACTTTATATGATAATTATATAACTTATGATAAATAAATTTATCTTCCAAAATGTAAATTTAAATATTGTAAAGTTTAAACTTTGATACTTTACATGTAGCAATTTATAATACAGCCAGCTTAAAATGATTCATTCTTTATATATATACATGCAAAAAATAAGATAAATGCTGATATAATTACAATATCAAACACTGAAGTAGAGCTTACTAATTCAATAATACATAAAACTAACCAGATATAGCTTATTTTAATCAAAAATATCATTATTAAAAAGAGATAGCTATATATTTATAGTTTTTAAAAATATAATCGATTATTATTAAAAGTTAATAATGATCAATATAGAAATGAGATAAATGCTGTTCGTACTTATTTATTGACTAAAAGTAGTTATTATAAAAAAGTAATTATTATTGGATTAATCACAATTTATTCTTATAAATTTTTAGATAATTAAGTAACGAATAAACATATAATCAGCAATATATTTTAGTATTTTTTTATATGAAGAAGGATATATAATAATTTAAATATCATATATTTTCTAAAAAAGTATAAATTATTATGAAATATAATCTAATTATTAAAATATATTAAGTTTATATCAACAGCAATTATTGATTTTTAAATATGAACATCGACTTCATAGACATAAAGCTTCTTTCAAATTCTTTTTTTTAATTTTTATCATTTACCTATCATTTTATACAATTTATATTTTATTATTAAAATATAAAAATGTTTCAGATAATCAATAATATAGATCTAGCAAAAAGATGTAAATACAGAAATGAGAAATATAAGAATTAAAATAATTTTGCATTATAATGTAGTATTCTACACAATTAATTGAAATATTGCAAAATGTATTAAATATGTTAATAAAATATACAATCATATGGAGCTATATAATTAAAATATTGTATATAAAGTTCTTATAGAAAAAAATTATTTCTATTACTTCTTCTATGACCAACAGATAACTCTTATAATATTTTTCTGAACATATTAAAGTAAATTTAATTGATTCTTTATCTACATGTATTATCAATATCCATTTTTTAAGAGAAAATGCTTTCTATCTATTTATACTGGACCAGCACATATTGGTACATTACGCATAGCAAGTTCTTTTAATAATGTTCATGCAATTATGCATGCCCCTTTAGGAGATGATTAGGTATGTTTTATTCTAAGTAATTAGTCATATATTTTTGCAATATTTTTCTTCCACCTATACAATTCAATTTATTTGTATCTTTTATGTCATAATTAAATAGATTTATATTATCATTATATAAAGTTCTCCAAAAATTAATTTTAATAATTTATAACAGTGCATCATATACTAATCAAATGATTTATTTGTAGAAATAAGATGTTAAATTTAAAAAATATTATTCTTTACTATATTTAATCAATACTTACATTCATCGCAGAAAATTTTTATCACTTATTATAAAAAATACGTATTACATATTATTATAAATATTTAACTAATAATTAGAAAATAATAGGTTTAAGATTATAGACATTACTGATAGTTTTGCATATACAAATCAAAAAAATTTATATTATTTGATTAGACAACTATTAGTAAAATCTTATTTATAGAATATAATTATCTTACTATTTTTAATTATAGATATACTAATAATATATAATATATATTAACAGAGTTTAATATATTCAGCTAATTTTTTATTATACCATTTAATGATATATAAAATTCTTATTACATATATTTGAACATTTAACAGAAGCTGTATAATATATCATTATTTCATACAGATTTAATTGAGAGATTGATATTATAAACATCTGATAATTACAATCAAATCTTTAATTCAGATCTATGATCTATTAACAATATGAATTGTAAATTATGACATCATTTTTTATCGCTAACTGAATTTATTATAGTACTTATTAACAATTCTATTCTTAGAATTTTACAGCTAATTTGATAGACAAATAGATGCATAGAAGATTATTTTCTTATTTATAATAAAATAATGACATTATTCTAACTATTTTATTCAATAATTTAGATTATATTTATAATTTCAAATTTACATAATTATTGATTTAAATCTGATATTATTTTCTAGTTAAATGTAAGCCGTATATACAATATCGTATACATATGTTTTTAGTAGAAGTGTATAATTTTTATTATTATACTACTAACTTTTTAATGTTATGAAATCGATGTTAGAAAGAGAACAACAATTTACTCCGGTAACGACAAGTATAGTCGATCGGCATGTTTTATCAAGAGGATCTCAAGAAAAAGTTCTTAAAAATATTACACAAAAAGATAAAACACATCATCCAGATTTAATTATACTAACACCAACCTGTACATCTAGTATATTACAAGAAGATCTAAATAATTTTGTACTTAGAGCTTCAGAAGAAACCTATTCAGATGTATTATTGGCTGATGTTAATCATTATAGATTAAATGAATTTCAAGCTGCAGATCAAACATTAAAACAGATCATAGAATTCTATATTGAAAAAAATATTAAAAACAATCTAGAAAGTATTAATAAAACTATTGTCCCTTCAGTAAATATTATTGGATCTCTAGATTTAGGCTTCCATAATCAACATGATATGTATGAACTCAAAAAAATATTGAAAGAATTAAATATATATATTAACTTGATAATTCCTGAAAATACCAATGTATATGATTTACATAAGTTACCTGAAGCATGGATAAATTTAGTACCTTATCGCGAAATAGGATTATCTACAGCTAAATATTTACAAGATAAATTTCAAATGCCATATATTGATATAGCTCCAATTGGTATTGGACAAATTACTGAATTTCTTAAACAACTAGAAACTCTTATTAATACGCATCCATCGCATAACAATAAGGTAGATTATAAATCTTATATTACCATGCAAACAGATCTTATCTCTCAATCTACTTGGTTTGCAAAATCTATTGATTGTCAAAACTTATTGGGTAAAAAAGCTGTAGTATTTGGAGATGCTACACATGCGGTTGCAATAACCAAAATTTTACATAAAGAAATGGGTATACGCGTATTATGGGCAGGTACTTACTGTAAATATGATCAAAAATGGTTTACCCAAGAAATTGAACATATTTGTGATCAGATTGTCATTAGTGATAATCATTGTGAGATCTTTTTATTAATAAATAATCATAATTACAAATTATTATTGAGTTAATATAATAATAAATAATAGTCAATGATAAATTAAATAATAATAAGTTAATATAGAATGAAATATCATTTAATTATTAAAAATATATACTTTCTTACATTAATAGAATTATACGACTTTTATATCCATGTAAAAAGAATATGTACGAAATAAATACTAATCTGCTACTCATTGATAATAAAAAATATCTATTTAATATCTTTTTTAACATGCTATATAATTCAATTGTCTAATTGTGGATATAATTTTTTATAGTATATAAATAGATAGATGAAATATACTATACCTATTCTCATTTATTGCAAATTTAATTAAACAATTTCAACCTGATGCGATTTTTGGAACACAAATGGAAAGACACATTGGCAAAAAATTAAATATTCCTTGTGGGGTAATATCTTCTCCAGTTCATATTCAAAATTTTCCTTTAGGATATCGACCATTTATAGGTTTTGAAGGTAGTAATCAAATTACAGATTTAATTTATAATTCATTTACACTTGGAATGGAAGATCATCTTTTAGAAATATTTGCTGGTCATGATAGTGACTATATAGTATCGTCTCAAAATATATCATGGTCTCTAGAAGCACAAAAAGAATTGCAACAAATACCACGTTTTGTTCGCTCAAAAGTTAAGAATAATACGGAAACATTTGCATTAAATAATAATATTACTGAAATTACGCCTAGAATAATGTATGAAGCAAAAGAAAAGTTATCAAATCCGTAAGTAAATAGTGTATAATATACTTAAATTTATATCTATATTAAACTAATATTAATACAATGATTGCACCTTATTTACCTTCTATACTTGTTCCAATTGTAGGATTAGTGTTTCCTGCTATAGCAATGGCGTTATTATTCATTTATATTGAATAATATTTAATAATTTATTGAGATAATAAAGTAGCTCAGTAAATATCTGTAAAATATTTATTAGATATTTACTGGGCTACTTTATACTGATTTACATCGTCAAGGATAAATTGTTATGTACTAATCTTACTAATATTATATACATATATAAATATATGAATTTAAAACGAATTGGATACTATTAATAAGTTTAATATAATACTAATCTTGTATTATTTATAATAGCGGGGAATGGATTTGAACCCTTGACCTTCGGGTTATGAGCCCGACGAGCTACCAGACTGCTCTACCCCGCAATCATAGTATAATTATATAATATTATTACAATTTATATACTTTGATCTTTTTAAAAATAAATTACGATGTACATCGTATCAATTATATATATATTGTAAATTTTTACTGATTTGTTATGAAAAATCAGTATTTTAAGATCATTGTGAGCTTTGTAGATCTATCTTTCTACAAATATTGTAAAATTACAAGAAAATTTATATAATTTGTTTTATAATCAATATTAATTACATCAATTATATAATTATTAAATACTAAATATGAACTATTTAAATAGTATTTTATTTGTAAAATATTATTCCGTTGGTAAATTTATATTATATATTTTAAGTTTATTGCTAGGATTTTTTTTTGCTACAATATTATCTACTATGCCTTCTCAAACTAATGATTGGTGTATTGTATCCTCAAGTATACTGGTTTCTATGACAGAAATCATTAGTAAATATGTATATTGTAATACATGCCTACAATCTCTAGAATTTATAAAAAAATTTTTAAATTGTATAAAAATTGGAATTTTATATGGTTTATTTGTATGTGAAATGAAAAAAATTTTTAGATATCGATTAAATAATATAGCACTCTTATTTTTATATTAAACTGTTATATTAATAAGTAATATAGATCAAATAATTTTTTCATATTAATATTCATAATTAAATATTTTTGTTAAATATAATAAAAAGAGATCATTATTTATATATCTAATGCTTAAAGCTTTGTGAGATATGTATATGGTATTAAACTTTTATTTAGTATAAAAGAAAATCTTTTATATTCAATGAGTAGAATAAGCTTACATATTTAAGATGAAAATCATAAATTAAAAATTAAAATATAATAATCATGTAAAATCAATTCTTATTTTTTATCTATTATATTACATGTCTGCATATAAAAAGATATTTTTTAACCAAGTGTATTAAAAAATTATAGTTTAATATATAGTTAATTGCAATTCATCATTTCTATTAATGATAATCATGACATATATATACATAAAAATTAAATCAATAAAGCAAAACTATTTTGATTACTAAATCTTCGACTAGTTTATTAATAAAGATAAGATGTGAATTTCCATCCTAATATCGATTATATATGATAGTAAGATTCACTGTAAAAAATAATCTTATGTGTTGCAAGAGAGTAATATATGTTTTTAATATTACTATTTTATTTAATTTTAAAAATCATCGAGTCTATGAGTTAATCTATACTCAATACGTACAGATTATACATGAATAATACAGATAATATTTATTTGATAAAATAATGTTATTAAAAATAATCTGAGTAATCAACTAAGAAATTTGTATATATATTTTGTTATTTAAAAATTATACATTTCAATTTACATGAAAGTAAATATATGTTGTCCAATTTTTTAGTAGTACATTTAAGGACAACTCACTTATGAGAAATCAAGGCGGCAATTTATTTTCTTTATATAATAACAACCCATTGAATATAATTCCATCATTCATAGCTCTACATATTATTACTATTTATTAATACAGCTATGCTATGTGTGTATTTCACAAAGATCTTCGACTTATAACATTACAACTCTTTATTTATACAATATATCAAATGTTTTTCATAGTGAATTTTATAGAATCATAAAAATCGACTATATAAGATGCTTTCAAGTTAGGCAGTTAGCTAATAAGTTATAAACTTTAGGATTTTTTCCGTATATAGTTTTATTGGATACGATTTGATAAAAATAACACTCGACTCTATAACAATTTATTTGTAGAATTGAGTGTTATTTTAGTTAGTAGTATCTGCATCAATTTTATATGATTTTTATGATTATATTTTTTGAAACTTATTTTTTATATTTATAATTTCTAAGAAAAAAATTTTCTATTTGAAATACTGATTTCTAATTAATCAAATTTGTTGTTATCATTGTAATGAAATTTTATACATACTGTTATAAGATTGTTATTATTATTAGTTTTACTTTTACTTTTAAAACAATCTAATACATTTTCAGATATATTTTCTATATTATTAAATTTGGATTTTAATAACTATGATTATCTATATCTAACAGATATTATTACAAGTTAGTTATTACTAAATTCCGATTATATGACCAAGATAAAATTAATAGAGTTGAATACTATTGTATAAGTATAAGCTTATTATAAATTGCGACTAGAAAATAGTGAATTTAAATTTCAATCAATTAATAAACCTATTTATCTCAATATCAGTTTGTAGCTGAGATCTTAGGAGGTAAATCATATCTCAATGCTGCAAATTCGATTAGTTGTGTTAAATAATTTGTATTACGATATATGAGTCGACTAATTTTCAGTAAATTCTTATTAGAATAGTTAGAGATATATTGATTTAATTCAAGTCTTGTACTTTCAGCGTATGGCATATTCGCATATTTAATGCAAACGCGCGCTATAAATATATGATTTTCTTTTGTTTGAAGATTAGATTGATTATCAGATAAAATATTTATAATTTCAGACTCATGTATAACTATATGATGAGTTAATAATGGAGAATAGTAATAAAACATTTGATAGTAAAAATATTTCTTTGGGGTAATTATTGTGATTCAAGATCATATCTTCTATTTATCTTATAATACATAAAATAATAATTCTATATTTTATTGCAAAGTTTTTATGTGAATGTGATTTATATTATAAATTTAGTATACATTTTTTTTATATTTTTAATAAAATATAAGTAATATCTGCTTATGCAATATATTAGTCGTTGATCAGTTTTTAGTTAGTACTTTGATTTTAGACACATTTTTTAATAAATAGCTATGATTTTAAGTATTTATATTATCAACCTAGATCTTTTAAGTATTTTGTTATTACTATAACAATTGAAGTTTTACTTTATGGTTATATTATAGTTTTTGTGATGGCAAAAATTATTATAATATAGTAACGATTTTACATGAGTAGTATCAATTCCATCTGCATCCTAAAATTAATATTCTCACAATAAAAATCTGTTTTATAATAAGTGAAATTTTTAAATATTTTAAACTCTTTATAATGATAAAGTATGTATCAACATTCTCTTTAAAATAATATTAGGACTTGACGTAGTATTTTTTTGTTGAGCTATATTTAATTTATATTTAATGTTAGATCATATTCATATCTCTATTTTGATATATCTGATATTTAATTCTGTTTCTCAGATTTGATTAATATCATCTAGAGCTATTAAAATTGTATTGTTATCAAGAGATATAATCATTAATATTTGTTTATACCAAATTTTTAGACAATAAAGTTGTGTATTATGTGTTAGGGATTTCAGCAATTTTGAATTGTTGATATATTGTTTTGTATTTTTATTTTTTTCAGTATTAATATTTTTTATATTGTAAAACATTTTGTTAATAGTGTCAAATTTGTATTTGTAATTTAATTGCATATATCATGTCTATTGATTACATAAAATATTTTGTATAAAAATATATTAATATGATTGTAAATTGATTTCTATTATTATTGTTATTCATAGTAATTATTTATATATATATTAACTGTATCTAATATTAGCATTCAATTCAATATCAATACGAAACAGTCAATAATTATTATATTAGATATTGAATTTACTCATAAATATAATATATAATTTTTTCATATACAATTTTATAATCTATAAATAAAATTGATGCTTTAGATTTTAAATTTTTATTTATTAACGATCATGCCTAAAGTTCAAAGAAATGATAATTTTATTGATAAAACCTTTACTATTTTAGCAGATATTATACTAAAAATACTTCCTACTAGTAAATCTGAAAAGAAAGCTTTTGCATATTATAAAGATGGAATGATTGCTCAATCTGAAGGAGAAGAAAGATTAGTAATAAGGTCGAAATCATTTTTTTTGAATTATTAAAATTGAATTAATTACCCATAAATAATTGAATTATATAATCATCTAGAAATAATAATCTTTATCTATTCTTTTTATTAAATAAATTAAATACAATCAATAAATCATATTACAAGTATCAACTAATTTTTAGTATTCTATTACATCATTTTCTATTTATAAAAATACTGAATATAATGATATATTTAGCACTTAGCATGATACTTGCATATAAATTGAAGTTTTTTAATTGTATTTATTAGATTTAAAGTGTGCTTTTTTCCAGTAAAGAATATCACAACAATTCTAATTAGAGACACCTAATGTATAAATACTTTGCGCTAATATACTGATTCATTTTATGAGTAAATACAAATAATTTTATATGAATACAATTGACTTAATAAAAATTGAGATTATTTTTTACGATTTCCGAACCATTTATACGTATTTTTATAGATGCGATATAATTAATTTGCACTTTCAACATAGAAATGAGAAATTTAATAGAACACAATTTTTTAAATAACTTCAGTAAAACAATATAATAATTACTTAGTAAAAAAGTACTCAATTTGATGTGTTGATAATATTTGCGCTTATAGATATTGGTAGATTGCATAAGATGTAATCATAAATAATGTTCCATGCGATCAAATATACTATATATCATTATTATAATAAATTATACATCAACATTAAATTTATATATTATAAAAATTCTATAATTCATTGCTCAATACATAATTAAAGCAAATAAACAAAAAAATTTTATAGTATTACATAATAATTATTTAATAATAATGTATAAACAATAAACAATAAACAATAAACAATAATAATCAGCTTTGATGTATTAGATAAGAAATATAATGTTTTAAAAATAGAAGCTTTTCTTGTATAAGCCGTACAATTTAAAATATTATTTACGGTTTTAATTAATGTAATGGTATAGACAAGTAAAATCATATTAATTCAATAAAAATTAATCATCCTATAAATTACAGTAATTTTGATCAATCATACTTGAATATTCACTTTACCTAATTTACATAAAAATAATAGAAACTAAATTATAATTAAAATAAAAAAGCATCTATGATTATACAAATCAGCATTATTAGATTATAATGTTATATGATAATCAAATATAATTAGTAAACTAAATAATGCCCGTAATATATTTAATTAAATTATCTATACGGCCATTAATGAAGAAATTAATTCTCTATTTCAATTTACTTCTCATACTCTACAGCTTTAGAATATGTAAGATTTGTAGTTAAACTAACCAGTACATAGTTGTTCAGTAGTGAACATTTAAATCAATAATATATTCAGATTAAATTAATATAAAAAATATATTATAATCTCTGCTAAAATTAAGTAAGCAACATTTATGCAAGCTTAGTATTTTTCTAGCTTATTATACAACAGATTTCAAAACTCAATTGGCACAAGCATAAATAAAGTATCTAAAAATTATTGTACTCAAATAAACTATATTTAATTTAGCTATCTAAAGCTAATTTTTGATTTTTCTTTTGAGATTCATAACAAAATGAAAAAGTATTAATAATGAAATTAGAAGATACAAGTTATTTGTATAATCAGTACTATGTGTATTCTATTTATAGCAAGTTATTAGTTAAATAATATGCCTTATATAGAAAGAAGAAAGTATTAATATAAACTAGAGTTATTTATCTAAAATGATCAACTTACTAGAGTTACATAATATATAAGTTTATAAACAAAAAAGAGAGAATAGCAAAGTCCAATTAATAATATATAATAAAATATCTTGGTATATATGAAAAACTATAATAGAATATTATTTAATAAAAGAATTAATAGATGAAAAGAAAAATATGAATTTATATGAAAAAAATAATATAAAAATTTGCTAAGTAATTTATAACAACAGCAATAATTAAAAATAATCTAGTCATCTTAAATTTTTAACTACTTACATATTTATATTCAATTGTAAATAATCTTTTTATATACTTAGAATTACTCTAATTTATATTTAAAAGGATTAAGTAAATTTAGTATGCTAAAATATTAATTCCTACTAAATCATAATTGATATTTTTATAAAATATTTAATAAGAATTAACTCAAAATATAGTATAATTAATATAGTCTTCAAAAATTTACATAACACTTAATTGAACTAAATTCATATCTTCAAAATAAGAATTTCTTATACTTTAAGTCTATAGATAACACATATAATAATAATTATACAAACACATAGTGGTAAAATATTTTCTCATAATACATGTAAATACATAGTAGGAACTATACGAAATCAAACTTTACCTATAGATCTTGATAAGAGAATAAATATATAAAGCTAAAAATCTGTATTAGTATATTTACACAAGCATACTCAATACTTCATATTTGATTTTATTGTAGCTAATTATATACTCGACTTAATATATTATGAAGCTTTAAATTTAGAAGAAGATCCATATGATCGTAGCTACATACTCTATAATATGGGTTTGATATATTCGAATAATGGAGAATATATGTGATGCTTATTATTTCTATATGTATATCTAATATATTATTACTTAAATACTACAAAAACTATAATCAATATAAACAATATATACATAATAAGCGAGTTATAAATAATCATTACTAGACTAATATATTAATGATATATATAATTAATTGGATTTATTAATATAATACATCTGATCATTATTTAGATTTATTATAATTTTTGTTTATAAGAATGATCATTTCAGTATATAACCGTAGATATCTAAATTATTACTACGGTTAAAAATAAACGAATAGATTTAATAAATATAAATGATTTCAATTTATTTCAAAGCTTTAGAATATTATCATCAAGCTTTAGAATTTAATTCTAAACTTCCACAAGCTCTAAATAATATTGCGGTAATTTACCATTATCAAGGTACTCAAGCTTTAAATCAAACTAGTTTAGAATTAGCTTCAATTATGTTCAATAAAGCAGGAGATTATTGGAAAAAAGCTATTAAGCTCTCTCCAAATAATTATATTGAAGCACAAAATTGGTTAAAAATGACGAATAGAATATAAGATCTTTTTATTTTTTTATAAAAGATATAAATATCTTTTACTGTTTTATTTACTGCACTATATATAAGCTAATACAAACAAATTTATAAAATTCATCAGATTTTTAGATCATAATACTTCTTAATAATACTTGATTGTATATGTAATAGATGATGAAAATGAATAGTAAAATAATGAAGAGAGTAGTAAATTATAATCTATGATTTTATTCAATAATTTTTATATAATTTAGTTCAAATATAACACTTAAAAATGCAAACATCTCCGTATAAATATAACATATGGTCATAAAGATAAACTCATATTACGAGTAAATACATAACCGTTCAATCAGTAATGTTAGTTATATTCAGTTTTCTATAATACTTAGATTATTATTATTGTTTTTGATCAGTCATATCCATTTTTATGATATTAAATATAATAAGGTCACTAAGCTTATAATTTGTCAAAAATTGCTCCACATTTTTTACAGCTGATCCTTGATTGTTCTTGCATCATATTACAGATGATAATCTAATATTAATCAATAAATAAATTTAATATAGTATTTTTGATACATTTGTCATATTCCCCACTACTTATTGATCTATACTAAGTGGGGAATCATATAAAATTAAATGGAAATATTTTAATGACTTAAATAAAAATAGGTATTATTACTTTATGATACTAACTCATTAGAATAATCATTTGCAAATATCAATAAATATACAATATATTACAAAAATTCATATAATATCAATAAGATTATAAAGTATAGGTTAATTGATATTAAAGCTTTCCCATTTATCATGTATAGTAGTTATTGTTAATCATTATAATATTGATTTCAAATATGTTAAAAAAAATATTATCTTATATTTCTTTATATAATTTTCAGACGATTATTTTTTATTTTTGGATAATTAAATATATTAAATATATATACTCGCCAATTTTACTAGATATCAAAATAATAAAAAATTCAATTTTTTTATCAATCTTATCAACATGTTATTTTGTAAATTTATTCTTTTTATTTTATACTTATTATATTTTCGAATTCAATTATCTAATGCTAATTAAATATTTACAATATATCTCAAACGATTTACTTAAACTAGTTATCATATTATATATTTTATTTATTAGTATTGTAATACAGTCACGATATCGTAATCCAGAAAATGATAACTTTAAAAGACTAAAATATTTTAAATTCATCAAATTACAATTTACACTGTTCTTTGCAATGAAAATTTTATATATAGTAAGAAATATGTATAAAAATTGGCTAAGAACATGCATAATTAGAAATAATTTATATTCATCATCTTTCTTTACCAAGTTTATAGTCAATTTTTTAGTTGTTATATCGGCGATTAAAGACTGTTTATTTCTAAGTATTATTATACATATTTAATATTTTGCAAAGCTATACATATATCTTATATATATTAAATATAAATTAATATGCATTTTTAATATTATATTGTATAGTTTGTATCTTGGTACACAAAAAATAAGATCCCTATTATATATATCAAATAACAATATTGATAAGTTCTTATTAATCAGCATGTCTTAGAAAGTTGAAATTATATATATATTTATGTTATATTTATATCAAATAATTGGTATAACAAATTATAAATAAACTGTTTATTTCATTTAATAGTAATATCTTAAATTAATATTTCATATGAACGAAAAAATAAATAATATTATTAACGAATTAAAATCTTTAACACTATTAGAAGCATCTGAATTAGTAAAACATATTGAAGAAGTATTTCAAGTTGATACTTCAGTTGCTACAGGAGGCATGATGATGATGCCAGCAAGTGGTGGTGCTGGGGCTACAGAAACTGTTGAAGAAAAAACAGAATTTGATGTTATCTTAGAATCTGTTCCAGCAGATAAAAAAATTGCTGTCCTAAAAGTCGTGAGAACTTTAACAGGTTTAGGATTAAAAGAAGCAAAAACATTAGTAGAATCTACTCCACAACCAATTAAAGAAAAAATTACAAAAGAAGCTGCTGCAGATATGAAAAAACAATTAGAAGAAAGCGGTGCTGTAGTAGCTATCAAATAATAAATAGAATATTTAAAGTCATAGTTTATTTTATTTGTACAAATAGTAGATTAAAATACTGCCATTTTCTTACTTATGATTGAGAACAGTTTACTAATTCTCCAATTATTGCCATTACAGATAAATTAATTCTATGAACATATCAGAAATATTCCAATTTCCAATTATTATTCCTATCAATTTAAGAATATATTTAATTGATATCACAATACTAACTAAAAATTTTAAAAGTAGCGGATAATAAATATATTCATATATTAATATTGCATTCCCTAACTTAAATGTTAGGGGCTTTAGCCAGCTTAATTCATTTATATCTTGAGTAATTAAACAATATCAGAATTAAAACTTGCAGAGTTTTCACTAATTTCATATTTTAAGTTCTAACAATTATTTTAAAACATTTTGACCGAGTAGAGTAAGTATAGGAATTATATCATATTATAGAAAAAAATTGAATCTAATTTAGAAGAAAGCTATATAAAAAATATTTTTTGATCTTAGAAGAGATCTAATATCTTAATGAAATATCGCTTATATTCTTAAACTAAATAGAAAAGTTATAATAGGTATCTAGCAAGGCTAGAATACAAAAAGATCTTAAGTATATAATTAAGTTATAAATATAGAATATAGATGCTGTACTAAAGTTTCTTGTATAATCCTGAATATTTTAATATTGAATTAAATATCTTTTTATACAAAATATTTTTGCTATTAGAATCAATAATTCTAAAATCTTCCTTTTTCATTCAATAATTTCTCCAAAAATTATTAAAATAATAATTAAATAATCATCTAGTATCATTTCAATATCGAAAATGCAGAATAACAAAGTACACCCTTTAATTTCATATCCACTTAATTGATGCTATATAACTAATTTAAAATCTAAGATATTTGACTTCAGTATAAAAATACAGATTGTAGTTAATAATAATTAGATTCCTAAATATTAATAATTTACATATTCCTCAAACCTTTAAATAAAGAAAATAATACGATTTTAAAGGTAATTAATAGAAAAACAATCTATCATACTCAACATGAAATTATAAAAATAAAGAAAAAAATATATTAATTCATTATATTTTTTTGAAATGTAATATTTTAATCGAAATAAATATTTATTTCACTTATTTGATTAGTAATAGTTATTAAAATAGCATCAGAAATCATATGTGTATGTAATAAAATAGCATATATCTCCAATTAAAAATCTAAAAATCCTTTAAATTATTAAACTTTATATAAACCTATATATCATCTGCTATATTTATAAAGTTTTGTATAATTTATAATTAATTCTATAATTAAATTTAAAAAAATACCAGCAATCTAGAATTATTATGCATCGTTTTTTGCTCTCAAGTTTTCAATTATGTTCATATAATCATAATATAGACAAATAAATAGCTAAATAATTACAACAAATTTTTTGCACTTAATGACAAAAAATCATCTTCAAAATTATAATTCAAATAATAATATTATTATTTAAAAAAATGAAATATCATTGTTATTTATCCGCTAATCAATATGACGAAATAACTAGATATAATATAGCAACAATAGCCATAATCATATAGCTTCCAGTTGCTAAAATTCATCAATACAATTTAACTAATAATATAATGATAGATCAACTATTTCAATTCTAATATTTTAGAGACATACGAGGTAAAATTTATGAAATTTCAATGCTTAAGAGGAACAAAAGATTTATTATATGATGATTTATATTATTGGTACATTATAGAAAACAAATCAAAAAAAATTTTTAATAATTTTAATTATCAAGAAATTAAAACACCTATTTTTGAAAATAAAGCACTGTTTGAAAAAGGTGTTGGACAATTTACAGATATTGTATCTAAAGAAATGTATGTATTTCAAGATAAAAAAAATAGAGAATTAACTCTTAGACCTGAGGGTACCGCTAGTATTGTTAGGGCTTTTATTGAGCATAAGCTATACAGTCATAATAAATTACAAAAATTTTGGTATTTAGGACCAATGTTTAGATATGAACGACCACAAAGTGGTCGACAGCGTCAATTTCATCAGCTCGGCTTAGAATGTATTGGAAGTAATGATCCGTTCATTGATGCTGAAATTATTTCAATTGCATACAATTTTTTAGCTGATTTGGCATTAGATAATTATTATTTAGAAATTAATTCAATAGGAGAAAATAATGATCGCTTAAAATATCAAGAATATCTCGTTAAATATTTATCTAAATATAAGGACGAGTTAGATGTTGATTCAAAAAATAAATTGGAAAATAATCCAATTAAAATTTTAGATAGTAAAAATACAACCATACAAAAACTACTAGAAAATGCTCCTAAATTATCTGATTTTATTAATTTAGATTCAGCAAAACATTTTCAACAAGTTTGTGAATATTTAGAAGAATTAAATATTCCGTATAGAATTAATACTAAATTAGTAAGAGGATTAGATTATTATAATAATACTGCTTTTGAAATTAAAACAAATAACTTGAATGCTCAAGATACTATTTGTGGTGGTGGTAGATATAATAATTTAGTAATGCAATTAGGAGGACCATCAACTCCAGCTATTGGTTGGGCAATGGGAATTGAAAGATTACTTTTACTATTGCAAGAACAAATTACTTATAGAAAGACTCAAATTGATTTTTACGTTTTAACCACTGATAAATTTTCGCATGGATACGCTCTAAATATTGCAAATAAACTAAGACATTATGGTTATCGGGTCGAAATTGATGTAAACTATATTAACGTCTCAAAAAAATTAAAAAAAGCTACACTATTAAATGCGACTTCTGCAATTCTGATAGGTGAAACAGAAGTTAAAGAAAAAAGCATTACCATCAAATGGCTAAATCGACATATTCAAGAAAAAATAGGTGTACATGAACTAGATACAGTTATAACTAAAATGTATAAATCTAATCTATAGAGTATTAATAATTAGTTAGTATAAAAGATTAAAAATTTACATTTTAAGCATTCAATAAAAATAATAAATTGAAAAATCATATTTGATAAAATGATAAGGTAACTAAGTTAATGAAACTTTTAACTTTATATAAACGATATAAATAAATTATTAAATTATCTGTAATATGATTTTAATTAAAAAAGGATATGAAAGAAATCTAGGTATTATTAAATATCGTATATACAAATTACGCAATGATATTAATGTTCTTTATCATCAAATATTTTTTCATCGAGATTATTTAGCATATTAACTACTATATAAAATTAACTGATCATTTTATCAATTATATATCTATGATTATAAATATAATTAATAAGTCTTTATCTATACAATTAGTATAGTACATTGAGTAAGAATTTGAATTGTATAATAATATGAAATTTTCTTGGAAAACATTAGTTTTATGGTCTTTACCTTTATTAATCATAGGCTTTTTTTTATGGCAAGGTTTTTATACACCTACTAATAATAATGAACAAGCCATCTCTAGCTCTAAAAGGGTTGTTCGTTTTTAGGTAAAAGAATTAAAGATAATACGGATATATGAGAATTGAACTACCTCATGTATTAACTGGTTATTTACGTTGGTGAGAATCCAACACTCTAAGGAACGAGTAGTGCCGATAGTGCACGATACAGCTGTCGATTGAAGTTTAGTAGTAACACGAATTTATCCAGAAACTGAGAAGTCACAGTATAAAAAGAATAAATTAAAAATTCCTGAGTATGCTTTTCAAGCTTCTATGATTAACATATGTTACGTTATCTAAAACAATGTCCAGCTAGATATTTATATTTTAACAAGAACAATAATATTTCTTTTGCTTATATTATTTTTTTAAGATATATATAGTCCTAAGTAGAAAATAGGCAAAATCATAATAGTCTAAGGAAGTATTAAGGAAATATCTAGAACGAATAAAAACAGATGAAGTTCTCCGTATTCAAAGGTAATTAGATCTTGGTTAATCTTGAGACTATATGAATTAATATAGGTAAAAATATGATTAACTTCACTGAAAAGCTTTTGACTTATCAACAGTTTAGTTTATAAAATATATTATATAAAAGAGATAATTTTTTGTGCAGCCATTCATACAACGGTATGCCGAAGAATAGAAAGGATTGCGTTGTAATCAATTCTATAACGATGTCTTTGGACTTCTTAAGAATAAAATATATAAAGCCGGAAAGATAGTAAATTATAGTTTAATTCATAAATTACAGATACTATTATTTAAGTGAAGAGTAACTAAATTCTTCACTATTCGTTAAGTAAACCAACTTAGAGCATTGACAGAATATAAAATAAATACATAAAGAGATGGTATTACAAAGCTTAATCCTCGGTAGAGATTTCAAGTATTTGAGAATTTAAAAGATCTAAACAAATATAAATCAGTCACGTAGCAAAGTTTAGATACTTAAATCATACAAAAAAAATGACTTCAAAGAATTCACACAATAAAAAATTAACTCATCGAATGTCTAAATAAATATGTATTATAAGCTAAATACGCAATATATACTTCTATAAAATCCGGGTATAGACTGGTAAGATCTACATTAAATATAAAGATTGTAATATTTTACAATCTAGAAAAACATAAAATTTGTTTTTATAAAAACAAATTTTGTAATTAGATATTAAACAATACTATGCCAAATAAATAATGATCAGCTTTTAAGTCTTGATTAAGTTAGCTATCAAAATGCACAGAATCGTGAGATTACTGGGGTACTAGAGTTGATCAAGAGAGATAAGTTACTACAGAAAGAACTTATCAAAACAAGATCACTTTTTTTATGTACTATGGTATTTAATAGAATTGAAAATATCTCGAACTAACTAGATAAATATTTTAGCAAAAGTAGGAATAAATATATGATTAAAAAATCAAAAATTACTCAAACTAAATTACAATATTTATATAGTAGGATCTTTTTTTGATCCAAAAAGAAAATATTCAGGAATTGGTTAAAAAAATTAAATATCTTGTTATAAACTTGAAAAAAAAGTTAGTACATTTAAAATGATTTATCGAGGTTCGATATCAAGATTCAAGATTGCTATTAATATTAATCCATATATGGCTTCAGAAAAGTGATGGCGTAAGCCTAATAAATCTACGAGCCGTATGATGTAAAAGTTTCATCTACTGTTCTGAATGAGAGACTATTCCTATAAGTTTATAAGTACCGTCGTTATATAAAACAAGGATTTAATACTAAATATTTATATATAAATACTTACATAATAATGATAAAATAGAATTAGATCTACTCAACCTGACATACGGTCGTTTTTTAGAATATTTAGATTTAGGATGGATTAAAAAAGTCGATTTATATGATAATGGTCATACTGCAATTGTAGAAGCAATTGGCCCTGAATTAGGTAACAAAACGCAAAAAATTAAAGTAGAGTTACCGATATTAAATTCAGAATTAATCACTCAATTAAAAAAAGCAAATGTAGATTTCGACGCTCATCCACAAAGAATGAATAATTCTTTTATTGGAATTATTGGAAATTTATTTTTTCCTTTAATTTTTATTGTAGGATTAATATTTTTATTTCAAAGATCTAATAATACAGGTAATAATACAGGCTCAAGTATGTCTTTCGGTAAAACTAGATCACAAGTTCAGGTAGAAATGAACACTGGTGTTTTATTTGAGGATGTCGCTGGAGTAGAAGGAGCGGTTCGTTCTTAGGGCAAAGAATTTAATAGACTAATTTTATGAAGATTAAAATATCTCATGGATTAAGTAGTTGTTTCCATTGATAAGAATCTAACTTTCACTGCGACAGGAATAGTGCTGATAGTACACAATATAACTATAAGTTGTAGCTTTGTGGTAACATGAATTTATGCGTAAAGCAGAGAAATCCACAGTTAAAAAGTATAAGTTAAAAATTCTTGAGTAATGCTGTGCCTGCTTCTATCACTAAAATATACTAAGTTATTGAAAAAGTTTCCAATCTATATATTTAATATTTACGATTTAATAATTATAACATATAAACATGATTCAATTTTGCTTATATTTATTTTTTTCTAGATCTATATCGTCCTAAGAAAAAAAATCAGTAAATGGATAAGAGTCTAAAGAAGTATTAAGGAAATATCTAGAACGAATAAAAACAAATGAAGTTCTCTGTATTCAAAGGTAATTAGATCTTGGTTAATCTTCAGACTATATGAATTAATATACGTAAAAATATGACTAACTTCACTGAAAAGCTTTTGGCTAACCAAACACTTAGTTTATAGAATATATTATATAAAAGAAGAAATTTATTATGGAGCTATCCATACAACGTTGTGCTGAAGAATATCTCGAATTACCTTGGAAGAAATTCCCATAATATGTCTTCCGCCCTCAGCATAAAATATATAAGGCTTGAAAGATGGAAAATTATAGTTTAGTGCGTAAATTTCAGAGATTAGTTCCCGATCTGTTTTGGCTATTCATCATGTAACCCAACTTAATATGGGTAAAATAAGTAAAAAACTAGCTCTTATTATAAAACGAACTCAATAGAAGGGAAATATTTCAAGTATTTAAGAATTGAAAATAGTTACATAAATATAGACATTAACGACTTAAGAAGATGTAGATACCTAAACCAAATAGAGAAAAACGACCTTTAGTAATTCCCAAGATAAAATATGAAATCATCTTAATTTATATACTTAACTAGAAAGTATCATACGATCAACATTAAAAGCTGACGTTGCTCAAGAGAGATAATCTACTACAGAAAAAACCATCAAATTAGTATTATAGAACCTCTTTTATATAATATTCGATTACATTTAATTAACAGGTCTCGACCAATCAATTAAATAAATATTTTATCACAATGAGAACTAAATATATCATTAAAAAATCTTAGATGACCTAACGTATATTAGGATATCCAAATGATATGATCTTTTTTTAATAGAAGAGACCAATCCTGATGAACTATATAAAAAGTAACTTATTAGAAGTACGAGGACTTAACGTAAAAGATTCAAAAAGTCATTGTATCAAATCCATAGAAAGATTTAATTTTCTGGGATAGAATTTTGAATTGCAACCTAACAAAGCACTAACATAAAAACATTCTAAGAAAAATAGACTCACCATAATACTGATAGATAAGAAAAAAACCACAATATAAGATACTCATAGTAAACTTAAAAAAAGCATTAATACAGTTAAAATGATTTATCTAGATTACATACATTACAATAGATATGATAATTTATACAAAATAAACTTATCATCAATAAATGACTGGGTTTATCAATTTGTTAAAAAAATAGGAAACAGAATAAAAATGTTAAACACAAACAATATTATAGTCTAAGAAATAAAATACTAAAACAACAGAAATTAAAATGTCAAAAACATAATATGAAACTTGACAATATTGTGCTTCATCATATGGATAAAAATGATAAGCATAATATATATAAAAATCTATCAGTTCTATATAAACATTTTTATCCACATAAATCTTAACAAGTATTAAAAAAGGGCACCGTAAAAGCCTAATAAATCTACGAGCCGTATAAGGTTAAAGTTTATCGTACGGTTCTGACTGAGAGACAATTTCTATAATTTTATAATTACAGTAGTTATATATAATCAAGATTTAATACTGGAGAATTATATATAAAGATTTACATAATACTGACAAAATAGAAGGATATCCACTCAACGAAGGTACGACTCGTTCCTAAAATGAATCATAACTATAAAAAGCTCTTGATTATATTATGTTTATACAGTTTAAGTGTATATAAGATAAAATTTGCTACATATAAAATATTAATTAGATATTTTTTAGATAATAATTTAATACTTTTGAAAAGAAACTACTTGGAATAATTATAGATTACTCTTTCATAATAACACGATCTAATCCTAAAAATAAACAGGTCCAGAATAAAAAATTTGAATTAATAATTTCTGAGAAATGTTTATTAAAATTAATAAAAAATAAGTTATATAAAAAAGTATCTTGTACTCGTAATGTATTTTCTCATATAACAATAAACCCAGATCAATAAAATAGTCATCAGCTAGTTTTAATTTCTTTTTAATTAAGAAAATTGTAAGTTAATAATAAGCAAAGTGAGAATAAAAAACATAGAAAAACTGTATACAACGAATAAAAATATTTAATTTTTTTTAGACTGTAAAATACAGTAGAGATTCATTTATAGTAAAACGATATAAATTAACGTGAGTAAACAAATAAATCATTTCAATAAAAGCTTATTAACCCGTGATCAAGCACCTAAGTTATAAAATATATTTTATTCAAAAAATCTTATGTAACCAATATTAAAAAGTGAGCTTTTAAATTTGAAAAATTCACATTTCAATAAATTTAGAAAAAAATATATTTACCATATTTAAACTTAGAATATACAAAATAAAAATAATTGAAACTTAGACATTAATAAATAAATGACATAAACTTTTGTTTAACTCTGTAATATTTGAATCGCTTGCTATTTGATAAGTTACGTAACTAAAAAAATAGATTATATTATAAAATTAATAATAACGAAACATTTAAAAAATTTAAATAACTATAATCATAAGTTTCTTAAAAAGATTTAATATAACTAAATCTCATATAAATTACAAATAGCGTATTTTAGAGTTACACATGGAAAAATTTTCAAAAAAATATACTAGTAAAAATAAAAAATCCTAAAACCATCATTCAACCAAACTCTATTAAAAAAAAGCGCAATCAAATTCATAGAAATCATTCACATAAAAAGCTTAGAATTCTGCTTCATATACATTTTTATTAACATCAACTTATAAATAAATTAAAAATATACAAAATAAAAATATAATAAAACTAAGATCTGTACAAGCAAAAAGTTTCATATACGGATCTCAATGAGAATAAAATTCTATAACATCTATAAGATATATGAAACCTAGCTATATATGATATTGTGTTATCTTTGATGCGAATGCATATAATATAAATTAAATAGAAAGCTTAACTCAAACCTAAAGAAGAATTTAAAGAAATTGTCACATTTTTAAAATGTCCAGAATCCTTTACAGCAGTTGGAGCTCGTATACCTAAAGGTATTTTATTACTTGGTCCTCCTGGTACAGGTAAAACATTACTAGCAAAAGCAATTGCAGGAGAATCAGGAGTTCCTTTTTTTAATATTTCTGGTTCCGAATTTGTAGAAATGTTTGTTGGTGTAGGTGCTTCTAGAGTACGAGATTTATTTAAAAAAGCGAAAAAAAATGCTCCTTGTATTGTATTTATTGATGAAATTGATGCAGTTGGAAGACAACGAGGAGCTGGAGTTGGAGGTGGTAATGATGAAAGAGAACAGACTTTAAATCAATTACTAACAGAAATGGATGGTTTTGAAGGAAATACAGGTATTATTGTCATAGCAGCTACTAATAGATCAGATATATTAGATTCTGCATTATTAAGACCAGGACGTTTTGATCGACAAGTTATGGTAAATGTACCAGACTTTAAAGGTCGATTAGCTATTTTATCCGTACATGCACGCGATAAAAAAATTTCCCAAGATTTATCGTTAGAAATGATTGCGCGTAGAACACCAGGATTTTCTGGTGCAGATTTAGCTAATTTACTGAATGAAGCAGCAATTTTAACAGCTCGTCAAAGAAAAAAATGTATCTCTATATATGAAATTGATGTAGCAATAGATAGAGTAATTGCAGGTATGGAAGGGACAGCTTTAATTGATAGTAAAAGTAAACGTTTAATTGCATATCATGAAATTGGTCATGCAATTGTAGGTACTTTATTAGAACAGCATGATTTAGTCCAAAAAGTTACATTAATTCCAAGAGGACAAGCAAAAGGATTGACATGGTTTTTACCTTCAGAAGAGCAAAGTTTAATTTCTCGTACACAAATTTTAGCGAGAATTATGGGGGCACTAGGGGGTAGAGTTGCTGAAGAAATTGTTTTTGGAGATACTGAAGTAACAACAGGTGCAAGTAATGATTTACAACAATTAACTGCACTAGCTAGACAAATGGTAACTCGATTTGGTATGTCTAATATAGGTCCTTTTTCTTTAGAAAGTCAAAGAAGTAATCCTTTTTTAGGTAGAAGCATGGGTATTAAAACAGATTATTCTGATACTATTGCCACTAATATTGATTTACAAATCCAAACAATAATACAAAATTGTTATGAAAAAACAGTTCAGATTATAAAAAATAATAGACCCATCATTGATTATTTAGTAGATGTGTTAATTGAAAAAGAGACCATTACAGGTGAAGAATTACGTCAATTGGTTGCTGAATATACAGTTATACCAAAAAGACTTTCTTATACTTCGCGACTATAATTTCATCATTATATAATCTATTATTGAATAAATAACATACTTTATTATTATAATCTATTAAGTATGGAATATCCCAATCTTATTATAAATAAGCTTGGGATATTCAAAATAAAAAATAAATAACGATTAATAGAAGATCTAATCAAATTTCCAAAAATATATGTAAAAATCAATTCAACAGAGATATATATTAATATTAATGTACAAATAAATTGCATGATGCAGTATCATTATAATTCGTATCAAAAGTATTTATTATTAGTTCATTTTATAGAAAATATATAAAAAAATTAAGCACAAATATAAATTATACAATATAGCTGAATTGAAAAATGTGAGGTTTTATTGTTCATATATTATCAATTTAACTATAAAATTCAAGAAATAATTTTGTCTAGTTCAAGTATTAATAATGATAAAAATTTGAATGCTAGTAAAAATAGTTTATAACTAATACGAGTTAAACATCAATAAATCAGATATTATTACAATTTAATTGTTATTATATAATTGTTGCTATTAAATATGACGCAAGCAATTTCATTTTTTGAGGACATAACACGAAACTCCATTATTTATTAGTATGATTATTATATGTCAATCAAGTAACATTTATTTTCCATATGCTAAAATTTTTATTATCAAATGCAAACCAGCGTAAACTACAAAAATACTATCCACTAATATCAACAATTAATAACTTAGAATCTAAAGTAGAATTATTAACACAGCAAGAAATTCAAGATTATTCTATTAAGATTAAAGATGAGATAAATAACAACAAACTAGCTGATCAATATCTACCAATAGCTTTTGCATTAGTAAGAGAAACCTGTAAACGAATTTTAAATATTAGGCTATTTGACGTACAATTGTTGGGAGGGATGTTACTATATGATGGAAAAATTGCAGAAATGAAAACTGGTGAAGGAAAAACTCTAGTTGCACTCTTACCTGCATATTTAAATGCTTTACAATTTAAAGGAACACATATTGTGACTGTTAATGATTATTTAGCAAAAAGAGACTCTTTATTACTTACGCCTGTGTATAATTATTTAGGACTTTCAGTTGGACTTATTCAACAGGGGATGAATTCTGAAGAGAGACGATTTAATTATAGTTGTGATGTTACATATGTAACTAATTCAGAATTAGGATTTGATTATCTTAGAGATAATATGGTTATGTATCAAGAAGATTTAGTGCAAAGAGATTTTCATTTTGCAATAATAGATGAAATTGATTCAATACTTATTGATGAAGCTAGAACACCTTTAATTATCTCTGAACAAGCTAATAAATCATTACACAAATACTCTCAGGCTAATTTATTAAGTAAAATCTTAGAAGCATATTTAGACTATACAGTAGATAAAAAAAAATCCAGTATTGTCTTAACAGATAAAGGATTAAAAAAATGCGAAAAATTTTTAAATATAGCTGATTTGTATGATATAAATAATCCTTGGGCATCTTATATTTACAATGCCTTAAAGGCAAAAGAGCTATATAAAGTAAATATTAATTATATCGTTAAAAATAGTAAAATTGTCATTGTAGATGAATTTACAGGTCGTACAATGCCTGATAGACAGTGGGGAGATGGACTACATCAAGCAGTAGAAGCCAAAGAAAATATTACTATTAGCCCAGAATCACAAGCTTTAGCCTCAATTACATATCAAAATTTTTTTTTATTATATCCTAAATTATCTGGAATGACTGGAACAGCCAAAACAGATGCAACAGAATTTGAAAAAATATACAAATTAGAAGTTGTTGAAGTACCTACAAATAAACCATTAATTAGAATTGACTATCCTGATATAATTTATAAAACTAAAAAGGCTAAATGGAAAGCGATAGTGAATGAATGCCTAAAGATGTATACGATAGGTAGACCTGTACTAGTAGGTACTCCAGATGTGGAGCAATCAGAAGTACTATCTTCATTATTACAACTGCAACAGATTCCACACAATGTACTAAATGCAAAACCTGAAAATGTAGTTAGAGAAGTTGAAATCATTGCACAAGCTGGTAGAAAATATGCAATAACTATCGCAACCAATATGGCCGGTAGAGGTACAGATATTCTATTAGGCGGTAATTCAGAATATTTATCTCAATCTCAATCCTTGTATTTAATCAAATATTGTAATAATCAATATATTAAATTAACTGATTTACAAACAATCATTATTAAAGAATATCAAGGTGAGTTTTTAAATAATCAAAAATATATGATTACAATCGCTTTAAGCAAGGTAATTCATTTTATGCGAATTTATAATCAGCAAATTATATTTGATCGCCAAGCATTTACTGAAATTTTGATGAACCAAATATCTCGGGATCCATTTCAAAAAAGTATCCAATCACTCTATAATTCAATAAAAAAGGTTACTAATAATTATATTAATAAAGAAAAACAGGATGTATACTCTTTAGGTGGACTATATATTATTGGAACAGAACGGCATGAATCTCGTAGAATTGACAATCAATTAAGAGGTAGAGCAGGTAGACAAGGAGATCCAGGCTCGAGCAGATTTTTTTTAAGCTTAGAAGATCAACTATTACAAATTTTTGCGAAAGATAAAATTGAGCAATTGTTAACTTTTTTTCAGTTAGATGATGATTTTTCAATAGAGTCAAGTTTTTTAAGTAAAACGTTAGACTCTGCTCAACAAAAAGTAGAAGCATTTAATTTTGATATTAGACAAAGGTTATTTGATTATGATGATACATTAAATAAACAACGGAATATTATTTATAAAGAAAGACGTTTTTTACTTAATACTGAATATTTAAGAGACTTAGTTTTAACTTATGCTGAAAATACAATAGAAGATATGATGGAAAATTATATTACCATATCTACCAGTCCATTATCCACTAATCAATATCTAATCAAACAAATTACTGAGTTATTAGGTACTATAGATTTATATGAACAAATTGAATATGATTATATAAATAAAGAAAATTTATTAGCATTTTTTTATCAGCAATTATATATTTCATACGATTTAAAAGAATCTTATTTAGAGCAGATTAATAATGGTTTACCTAGAAAAATTGAAAAGTATTATTTATTAGAACAGATTAATAATTTATGGAAAAATCATTTAAAACAGATGGAAATTTTACGAGAATCTGTAGGTTGGAGAGTGTATGGCCAACAAGACCCTATGCTAGAATATCAAAATGAAGCTGTATCTAATTTGATCAATATTCATAGACGCATGCAACATGCTGTTATTATCTCATTTTTTAGAACAAATATAATCACTAAATAAAATGGCTTCATACTTTTTAAAATTAATTGACATCTGATAAGTCAATATTATTACTATAAACTCTAAAAAATACACTAATTAGTTACTTTACTACTTGAATATTCATACTGTACAAAATGATACTTTATATAACTTTTCATAATTTTCTCATAATTAGTTATGACTAATAAAAAATCAATTATCAAACGTATTAAGACATCAGAAAGAAATAGATTACGCAATAAATCTTACAAAACATCATATAAAAATAGTATTAAAAAATGTTTATTACTAATTAAAACTCATGAAGGAAATGAATATGCGGAAATTGATCAATCTTTATCATTTGCATATGTAAGATAAAATTTTATTATTTAATCATGAATACATTTATTTCTTGAAATTTTTAACAATTCACAATTTATAGCATTTAACTTTTAAAAATAAGATTAGAATCATATAATATTTAAATAATAAAATTTAAATTTCATATTAAATGTACGATTCATATTCAAAAGATAATATTCGCCCAATTCTAATGAAAATATTATAGAGCTTAATTTGATTAATTATATTAATTATATCAGTATTTTTTTATAAACTTAATAGGTTATAGATCAGTATAATCATACAGTATAATAACTAAATTATATTATAAAACAAAAAAAGTTGTGAATAACCAATTTTTATTTTTTTATAAGTAAATTAATATAAATGAAATGAATAATTAATGACTACTATTGAAATTCGATTTAATTCAAATCCTGGTATGTTCTTTGTATATATTATTATATTCTATAACGATATGTTTATATAATTATATTTAAGAAAAATATAGTTATATATTCTTGGCATTGAAATTGACACATTTTCATAAATTAGCTATAAAATAAATTTTTCTATTATCTAACTTTATGAGTATTTAGAATAACCTAGCATAATTTACACAATAATGCAATTTTTCAGCTAATACGCATAAATAGTCTAAAATAGATCACATTAAGCCTAAGCTGATAAAGAGTTCTCAACAAAATATACTCTTCCATAATATAATAAGTGTTTATTTTGCAAATCTGAAACAATATTCATAAAAAATTCTTTTTTACTTTATCAATATTGAGATTAAAAGATGTTTATAATTGTCTTACCAATTAAATGAATCCTCCTTATAAACACTATACATATAATATAATAATGAAAATATATATTTACTTTATTATTATTAGAATTATAAAATTATATGTATTAATCATAAATATCAAAGTTTTGAAATTCCATTAATACACTAAATTATCTATATTAATTAGTATATATTTTTTTTATTCCTCGGAACTATTTTCATAGCAAAGATATCGAATATAAATCCTATTATTACTTCCTGCTTAAAAGATTTTACTAAATTGTAGTCACAGTCAAAAAAATTCGATAAATAGTATAATTGATTATAAAATATGAAGTAAATTTAATTCAATTATATATTTATATAATTCATTTAATTTATAATGTCAAATATATAGTGGAGATTTATACATAGATGTACCTTATAAAAATAACTTTTTAAATATAGTACAGAGAAGAAAAATTGTGTGTTTTATTAAGCAAAATTTTTAAGTTAACAATCTATAAATATAAATCAATAATTTAATTACTAGATTGCTAGAACAATTATTAATTATCATGTCAAGTAAAATTTAATTATTCGTGTAATTTTTATATAGATATATTTAAGACTTTAATTTTTATATAATTATAATAAATCAAGATAAAAATAACAATATAAAATATTTATATCTATTGTTCATATGTATCATATAATTTACTAGTATCAGTAATCAGTATTTATATTTCACAATAAAATATGAATTTTTGTACGATATTACTTCAATTATATATCGTCTAGCCATAGATCATATATATATAGGATAAGTTTCACATTTTCATCTTATTAGCAATTTTATTGTTACACTTAAAATTAAACTTCAAAAGTGTAGGAGAAAAAAGCAAAAGTATAAAAACCTAGAATATTATTTAATAAAATTTCATAATAAATAAAAATTAAAAAATAGTATTTTATCATATTTTATATCTAAAACTGATGAAATATAGATCATCTATGCAAAATTTAAGCATTTATTTCATTAAAAATATTATAAAATATATCATACTTTCTCTATTGATTTATTAAAATGTATATATATTGCCTTATGATATATATTTATATATTCAATTTTAATACAATACAACTGTATAAAATTCATCTACATAATTTTTAAATAATCAAAATTGATGTAAAAAATATAACTCACGATATTATTAATTCACCAATTTATATATAAAAATTGAGTTATTCGCTATATTTTGTGAATATATAAAGATTACACACTAATTAAAATTAATGTTTATTAAGATTACACTTCGATTTTTTCGATTTTTATAATAGACAAATTAATCCAAATATAGTGAACATAATGTGAATTTATAGCAAACTCTCACTGATTATGGTTCAAATTAAAAGAAATGGTAATCTTACATACAGGTAATTCTGTATATTATGATTTAAAAAAGAGTCTCGATATATAAATTGTCAATATTTATTCCAACAGGATAATTCCATACGATATCTATTCAACTTTTTTATTTTTATTAAACTGATTAGAAAAATAAAACTTTATAATTGTTATAGTGATAACATATTTCTTTATCAAAAATAAATTATCTTATAATGATATTAATATTTCGACGTAAATTTAAAAAATTTTAATGAACATTATTTTTATAAATATTTGCCTACATATAAATATAAATACAAAATTAATACAAATACTAACTATTAAATAATCATTTATTATTAATATGTTAATTATAAAAGTATACATTGTATACTATTTCTTTAGTAAAATAGATAGGATTTGTTCTGAATATCGATTGTAAATGTATCAAACTATCTCAAATAATTACATCATATAAACAATTTTTAATGTTTAGTTTAATATTTGCAAGTATTATGATCTCAATATGTACTCATTTACTTTTAAATTACATAGAGAATTATTCTGCTTATAATAAAAATACAGCATTAAAATTAAGTGTAAAAAAATGAAAATATCATCATAAATTACACAACTATTATAAGCCTTAATAGTTAAGGCATATATGTTACAAAAATTTTTATTTTCACATTTAATTTAGACTTTAGTTATTTTTGTATAATCATTCTTAAAAATTTGAATACATATAATATAATTAATATATATAAAAATAAACTTATCAAATTTTAGAACAAATCAAAACATATGAATTGTTTAATTAAAGAACAGTAAAAAAATTATTCTCATAATATCAATTAATTTCACGTATAAATCGTAATAATAATCATAACAATCCAACAAAGACCATTTTCATTATCGTTTCTATGCGATATGATGAATAAAATAAATTCTATAATATTGCATAAAATATAACAATAAATCAATATTTTCTCTTATTTAAAATTATTTAAAGATCGATTGAAATATAGTTGACACTTAAACATGTTAATTACTAAGCTGAGAGCCGTATAATATGCAAATTTTTTTTACGTATCTTAACGAAAGTATTAAAATATTTCAGTAAATATAATTTTTATATGTATATATTATTTGCTAGAGCGTAAAATTATATATACCCATAATTAATAAATGAAATAATCTATACAATTCTACTATAAAGCTATAAAAATAGGTGCTATACACAAAAATAATGGGGCAAGAAAAAAATCATATCTTAATAATCAAGTATATCAATTAAAAAACAATAAATAAATTCTTATATCCACGATTTTATTATAAATCGTGGGTTAAAAAATAATCTTATAGGTATTCCTTTCTTATATTTATGTCATCACAATTATATAATTGCAATTTTTTACTTTACTAGAATTATTTTATGTTTTACTTCTTATTTAATTTATCTATTTCATTATTACCCGATTTAGTAGAAATTCAAAGAAATAGTTTTCGCTCTTTTCTGAAAGAAGGCTTAAAGGAAGCATTATGTTTTTTACCAACATTAGAAGATCCTACAGGTAGTCTCGAGTTACAATTTTTTGGCAAAGAGTGTATGGGTATTATATGTATAAAAATAAAATGAATTCTTTATATAAATCAAATAAACTCTAAAAAATTCAATTATATACTTATGTTTTATCTAATATAAAATACAGAAATTCATAAAAATATACATTTATCCTAAATATAAATTCAGTTCAATTGTTTGCTTATATTGATAATCATCAACTTCTTATGTTCATACATTCTTTTATTAAATATAATATTTATGAATTAAGACTCAAATTTTAAGTCAGTATTTGAATATTTTCTAAAGAATACTCATTTGATAAGCATATATTCATTCAAATCAAATGATTAAATACTCTTATTTAATAGTCAATTGTACAATGTATAAAACTCATATATCTTAATTTGATATATATGACTTATAAATAGAAGTATTCTCAATTTATGCTTTCTCTAAATACTTAAAAATCATTTAGTAGACATATCTAATACTAACTTATAAATAGATTCGTTTTAAAAAAATACTTCTATATAATATTTTAATAAATTTGTCATTTTATATTGAATCATTGGCTTCAATTATATTGATTTTATAAAATAAATTATTTTTATCTCTTTAGAGTTATATAAGAACTTAGCATCAGTATTGATATAGCTTTTATTTACTACAAACATTAAATAAATTAATTAAGTAAAATCAATAGTATACTGATTATTTTAAATATCGTATCATGTTTACGACTTATAACTACTATATTATGAAGATATTCAGAACAAAATATTAATTATATGAATATAAATATTAAAATAAACGAATATCGATTGAAAATTTATATATTATAGATTATATACACAAATTAGAATTTATTATATTTTCAATAGAATAATATAATTTTATCTAACTGATTTATTATAGAATATTAATATATCATAATTAATATCAAAACAATAATAAGAATCTACAAGATTTCAGTTACCATATTTTAATAGATATTTAAGAATATGATTAAAAATATCCTTAATACTTATAACTGATTAATATCGTTATCAATTTATACCAATATATACGGATTTGATTACGATTATTGATCTAATTTTTATTAATAGCAATTATATATTATAAATTATATTATAATTTATAATAATATATTTTGCAATACATTATAAAAATGTATGCATGAACATGATAGTTATCACTAATAATATGTTATTTAAAATATTTATTATATTTTATAATTATGATATATTATCACATCACATCTATAAATAATTACCTTTATACACATAGATTAAGAAGAGGTGCTCTCTATTTATATTAAAAGTTATCAATTATTATATTGATCAATAATTATTCCAGCTATATATTTTATATAAAATCTCAATATAAATTGTAATAATCAACAATATGTTTATATAAAGATCAGCTAGTTATAAAATAAGACTTTTGATCATATTAACGATATTTTCAAGATGATTAATCACTGACACAATATCTAAGAATTGAAGAGTTTCATAAAGTCAATTATTGATTGTTATATATATTTTTTTATATCATATGCTACACTAATAATTTTATATTCAAATATCTAGAAGATTTATAATAGAGAAGAATTAATCAATTTGATTCTATAAAAAAAATAGAATTATTCTTTTTTTAAAATTACTATAGCATGTTATAATCAAAATACTAAGTGAGTTTGTTTATTAGATGAAAATTCAAAAAGCATTTGTATACTATTTATCATATAATACTGATGTTCAAACTTGATTGTAAGTTTTATCCTCAAAATAAATTAAAATAAATTAAAATAAATTTATCGTAATTCAATCAATATAGAATTAGTATATCAATATCATGTTAAATTAATCTAACAGCTAGTGAAGGCATAATCAACTTATCCCATAGAGAATTCTGATAAATTCAATAAACCTAATAAAATTGCATTCCTTATTGATATAAAACTTATGTACTATTATTTAAAGAGTAATTATAACTAGACATGCATAAATAATATATTTAGTCCTTATAAAACAGTAAATCATAAAACTAGACAAGCAAAATGTAGGCATTAAGAGCTGTTTTTATATTATAGTTAATTAGTAACTTATATAAAATGACTAATAGCATATATTTGCAATATCAAAAATTTCAAATTATATATCTCTATTGGGTATTGATTTCTAGAATTTATCGAGAATACTAAAATTGTAAAAAAATACACTATGTCAAAATTTATATACAGTTTTTTAAAATATAAACAATAAAATACGACAACTCTAAATTGTCTTGTATTCATCCAATTTTAATAGCATAAACCAATATAGTACATGTTGTTTATTTTAAAAAATAAACATACTATTGTCATTGTATATTATTTGCGTGAATAATATATAATTATAGTTAAAAGTATAGCGATCATTATGGTATATTAAAAAAAATATTTTATAATTATATAATTAGGTTATATATATTTAAATATATATAATAAACAATAGGCAAAATTAAAAGTCATAAAATTTTATAATAGTATTTTAATGATTTATGTTTATAATATACATTAATCTTTTGCATATTCGATGATCCGTATAAAATAGAAATTATAAGTAAGGGATCTGCAAGAGAGTTTAGATATAATAAAATGTATCTATTCTACTCTATCTATTGATGTTAAAAATAGCTAGTTGAACAAAATAAAATTTTTATTATACTGTTATCAGTTAATATAATTCCATATAAATTATCATTTATGTATGAATAAATTAGCGTTATGAATTATACAATAAAAAAACATTTATGGTTTTATTGTTTACTTTAATATCTATATTTAAAGCTATATGTAGTCGTAACTATATGTATAGTTGAAAGTAAAAAAATAGCTACACTTTATTTTTAATAAAAAATCAAAGCTATTTTATTTAGCTAGATATATAATTATATAAAATTCATATCAATTCTCCAATATATAAAGTTAAATTTCCTAAATATAGTATTCGAGAAGCTAAAAGAAGAGATCGAACTTATAGTATACAAGTATGATCAAATTAAAAAATACAATAAGATTTTTTAGAGAAACATTATTTCACTTTAATATAATTTTTTAACCTCAATAATACCGTATTTATATATCTACAAAATATTATCTTAATCCATATTGATTGTATATTTATAGGTAGATAAGTATTATATAAGGCTAATATTTAAGATAAAATTTGAAAGACTTACTGTGTCTACTATTATAATATAATTACAGTTATCGAAAAAATCAAAAAAGAATAGGATAAGGTGATATATGTTTATATATTTTTATATCATTTCAAGCTATACATTCTTTAAAAATATATATAGATTGTTTAAAAAAAGAATATATTTGATAATATATTCTAATTTTTGTATTTTTGTACCAGCAAAATTAACTCGTAAAGAATCGTGAGATTTGTATATCAAATCAATTGATTATCATTATTATATTATATCTAATAAAATTAATATTAAAAGTATAAAGAGTCTACAACTTAAAATTTTAAATATAAGTAAAGTTTTATTAAGAGAGCAATCTTAGATATCTATAGTCATAAAAAATTCTGTAGTAATATTGATTATAATAGTAATTGATTTTAAAACCAAAAACTTACAAGTGATTAATATTCTCTTATTTCTTACTCAATATTCTCATATCCTATATATTAGCAAAAAATCTTGAAGATCTAAGTAAGCACTTAGTATTTAAACTATATATTAACTAATTATTACATATATTATAGAACAAATGAATAAAAAGTGTGATTCATGTTATATAAAATAATCCATAATACATGTGTTTATAGATACTTTTTTATAGATATGATTTTATTTTATATTATTAACTAATTTATACTAGATAAAAATATGTGTTAATATAATTTTTATATGTAGATTAATCAATACATTCCGTATCGATTATTAGCATGGATATAATATTAAAATTGACTTTTCAGGCTAATAAAGTAGATTATATAAATTTATATCCGATTTTGCTCGTATATCTGCATAACTATAATTCGATACAATAATATCATATTTATAATTATAACTCAAATAGTTTAGTTAATAATTATATTTAAACTCTAATTATTTTAAATATTTTTATTAAAATTAATCGTATAAAAAATTATTAGATAATCCCTATAATCTCATGATATAATAACTATCTAATAATTATTAAATATGACAATTAATGTACAGTACGTATACTCTTATAATCAAAATTCAGAACTATATGAATAATACATTCGTATATAGATTATTCTAAAAAATATAGATCAGACAAGACTACGACGACTAATATTATTTTGTATCTACTTTATCCTTAATTATATTAAAACATATGCTATATAAATTATAATGTATTTATTTATAGTATATACATATAACATACTATTTAACTATTGTATTATATTACAGTGAAGGTATGTGTAATGAGTCATTGAAATGCCTAATATGGGATTTCTTCAATTACAAAATTCAACTCGGCAGATGCCAGGAATTGTTAACTATACACAAAAATGGAAAAAATATAAAAAATATAAAGCAAAAATGGTATTTATAGGTGATGTACCATTAATGACAAATCGAGGGACTTTTATTATTTCGGGAATTGAAAGAGTAGTCGTTAATCAAATTGTTAGAAGTCCAGGTATTTACTATAAACAAGAATTGGATCAAAATCAAAAATTAATTTATAGTGCTAATTTAATATCTAATAGAGGCTCATGGCTTAAATTTGAAATTGATTCTAAGTCTCAAATATGGATTAGAATTGATAAAATTCATAAAATTAATGCTTTTGTATTTTTAAAAGCAATTGGTATTAATAATGATGAAATAAAAAGTAACATTAGTAAATATTCATTTTTATTACTAGCATCAGAAATTTATGAAAAAAAAGAACTAAAAAAAGAAATCGGTAAAACCAAAGTAGAAAAATTGACTCAAGAAGAATCTCTTTTAATAATTCATGGAAAAATACGTCCTCATGAACCTGCAACTATTTTTGCGATTCAGCAATTTTTATATGCACGTTTTTTTGATCCTAAAAGATATGACTTAGCTAGAGTCGGTAGATATAAACTTAATAAAAAACTAAAATTAAATATTCCAGAAACTTTTAGAGTGTTATCACCTCAAGACATCTTAGCAGCTCTAGATTATTTAATTAACTTAAGAGATAAAAATTATGGATTAGTCGACGATATAGATCATCTGGCGAATAGACGTATCAGATCGGTAGGAGAATTGTTACAAAATCAAGTAAGAGTAGGAATTAATCGACTTGAAAGAATTATTAAAGAAAGAATGATGATCTGTAATTTAGATTCTTTAAGCCTAGCGAGTTTAGTCAATCCTAAACCTATTATAGCATCAATTAGAGAATTTTTTGGGTCAAGTCAATTATCTCAATTTATGGATCAAACAAATCCTTTGTCTGAACTAACACATAAAAGACGCATTAGTGCACTAGGTCCTGGCGGATTAAATAGAGATCGCGCAGGTTTTGCTGTTAGAGATATACATCCTAGTCATTATGGAAGAATTTGCCCTATTGAAACACCAGAAGGACCTAATGCAGGGTTAATTGGATCTCTAACAACATATGCAAAAATTAACGATTATGGATTCATCGAAACCCCTTTTTATAAAGTAAAAAATGGTAAGGTTTATTATTCTAACTCTCCTGTATATTTAACTGCAGATGAAGAAGGGGCGGTTCTTTTTCCAGCACAATAATGACTAAATAATTGCTTCGCAAGTTTAAGTCTAAATAACTGAAAGATCTATAAATATGAAATTTTATTAGATTAACTGGATATTTTCTATGTTTGACTTCCATCTCTCTGCGAGATGAGAGTAGTGCCAATAGTACTGAATACAGCTGTAAATTGCCGTTACTTGGTGATATGAATTTATTTGCAAGTCGTGCAGTCATAGTATATAAAGTATAAGTTAGAAATTCCTGAGTCATAAAGCCTATTAATCTTCGAGAACTAAGATAAGCTAAGTTATTTATAACCGTGTCCAAACCTGATATTTATATTCTAACAATTACAATATATAAATATGATTGCCTTTTAATTGTATTTATTTTCTTCTTCATAAATATAGTCTTAAGCAGGAAATAGGCAAATTAATAATAGTCTAACGAAGTATTAAGGAAATATATGGAATGAATAAATATGTTAACTTCTCGATATTATTATGATAAGATAATTCTTAATTAATCGTAGGACTATCTAAGTTAGTATGGTTAAAAAGAAGAATAACTTCAATGAAAAGTTTTTTGACTCTGTTCAAAGAATCTAATCTAGTCTGCAGAATATATTATATAAATCATATAACAACTTATACAACTAACAAAAAATGAGTATGTTAAGGTTTGGAAAACTCTCCCTTTGAAGATATTTCAGAAAGAGATCTTCCGTCTTTAACATAGAATATACGAAGCCTAGTAAATGAAAAATTATAAATTAGGGAATAAATTACAGCAACTTTTATTAAACTCTCGATTAAATAAATTGCTTGCAATTCGACAAATTAAACAAATCAATAAAGGTAAAATAACACTAAGAGTGAATTAGCAAAACTAAATTAAAGGAAAAACTTATAATATTCAATGATTTTAAAAAGCTTAATAATATAAATATAAATCTTTAAAAAGAATTTATATACCTAAAGTAAAAGGATCAAAACAACTTTTAAAATTAAATATTCCCAAATGCTTTAATTAAATCAGTCATCAAAAACTCATGAGATTCATACATTTTCATAAACCTATAAAAAAGATAGTAAGGTCCGTATGAAAAGTAGATGTATTAAAAATTAAAAAAAGAAACATTAGTCAAAGTAAGAACTTTATACAAAAAAATAATATAACCTTTATTATATAACACTGTATTACACGGAATTTAAAATATATGGAATCAACTGATTACAAATATCTCTAATAAACGTAATAGAATTATGATCAATAAATTGTATATCAATCAAAGAACTTGACGATATACAAATAATATGATTTTTTTTCTACAAGAATAGGAAAATCGAACAAAATGTCTCAAAAAGATAAATGATTTTTATTAAAGAGGAGTTTAAAGATAAAAAAAGCGACAACTCATTTAGTTAAATCAATAGATAAATTTAACTTGCTTGGATAGAAATAGAAAATAAAAACGAAGAAAGCTTTGACCTACAAGCCATATAAAAAATATTATTCAGATGATTCAAAAGATTAAAACAATAATCAAAGATAATCAATTAAAGATTACAGAAAGATTAAATACAGTCACAGTAATTCATAAATGCTAAAACATTTTCATCAGTATTATAATCTATTGAAGATTAGTATATCTTCAATCAAGAAATAAGTTTAAAAAAAGTAGTGCAAAAGCCTAATAAACCTAAGAGCCGTATAGAATGAAAAATTTACGTACGGATCTGAACGAGAGCCGATTCCTACAAATTAAATGTATGATAATCATATATTGCCAGCTTTTACAAAAACTTTAATTATGATTCATCAATAGACAATATATATCAAATGGAATTGTTCGACTCAACTACCATTATAGAGTAGCTCCTGGAGATATTAAAATTGATACAAGTTTCAATATAAAAGATAATATTGTTCCTGTTCGATATCGTCAAGAATTTATTGTTGCATCTTCTAACGAAGTAGATTTTATAGCTATTTCTCCAGTTCAAATGATCTCTATTGCAACAGCTTTAATTCCATTTATTGAACATGATGACGCCAATAGAGCTTTAATGGGATCAAATATGCAACGACAAGCAGTACCTCTATTATATCCAGAGAGACCATTAATTGGTACAGGTTTTGAATCAAAAACTGCAAGAGATTCTGGAATGGTGGTTATAAGTAGAACTGACGGTCAAGTAGATTATGTTTCTTCGAATAATATTGGTATTAGAGATAACAATAATAATATTATTCATTATCGACTTCGTAAATATTATCGATCTAATCAAGAGTTCGTTTTGTTATAAAATTCTTGTATCAATAAAATATTATATCTTCCATTAGCACAAAAACACTTTGATTTTTTAGTATGATCAAATCTCAAATTAAATCGTCTTTACTATATATCATATATATGTAAATATAATCAAATATATCAAATCTTTCTTATACTCATGTTCCTGAATTTTGAATTTAATTAATAATGTACAAAATATATAAAATCATAAATATTTGAAATCAAATCATAATCACAATATAATTACTTAACAAATAAAAATGAATACATTCAATATAATAATATTGATATTCTCAATTAATTTAGTTATTCAGTTATGAAAATTAAAAACTATATCAATAAGCAAAACTGTAAAATAAATTCTAGTAATAAGTTCAATTTATTAAATGTTAATCTTAATTAATAAATATTTTATGTAAAATCTCTGTTATTTATATTAAAAAATAACACTTTTTCTAATCTATAAAACAGAAAATAATAAAGTATAGTTCGATATTTATATCAACTTATTAAACTTAAAATATAAAAAGATTTTCTACAATAATAATATATAAATTTTAATAAAATGCTAACTTAAATCTTTCTCCTCTAGACATGTAATTATCGCTTAAATTTATTATATAATAGTAATGAATAAATACTGATATTTTCCTTATTAACAAAACTTCCCAAATTTAAAAACTCTTTAATATGTAAATTAGTTAGCTATATATCAAAATCATCCACAATAATGGTCCATAAATACAAAAACTGTTTTTATAATGTTTAAACAATTAAGTTAAAACATGAATACTATTGTGTATCTGTATAACGGTCTTATTATAATCATTTCACATGCTCATATAACATGCAATTTTACAATAAGTAGAGTACTAAAAATGATACAATAAGTGAATTTATGTAGTAAAATTTGTATACAATGTAGAAAATTTCTACTAATTATATAATTAGTATCAAAATACATCAATATAGATCTGAAACAATAATCCGAATTCAATACATCAAACGACACATTATTTCTCTCATAAATTGTTTCCTAATTTATTTATCATATTATGTACTATGATTTTTATCAAGTTTCTAAGTAAGAAATTTAACAAAAATAATCAATACAATTTATCTTTATTAAACAAACCATACGGAATATTATATAATATTATGATACAAAATTTAAGAATAATAATATATAAATATAATTTACTTTAAATTAAAAAATTATAAGTACAAAAGGAAAGTTATATAATATTTTACTAAAAATAGTAACAAACTATTAAGTGACACTCATTCCTGATCTAAATAATCATCTAAATATTTATTAATTTATACTTAATTAATATAAATTTTAATATGAATAACGTGATGTCTCTTAAGAAATAGTTAGTTAGAATATATAAAACAGAAGACTCAAACATATAACAAGCGATATCTGTTTTATCATTAATAGTATATACAATAGGTATCTTGAAAATTGAAATGTTTCAACTACAGTTTTAAGTGTTACAAATACAGCACTATCTAAACTCAATAATACTAATACAGAACAAAGATCTTTTGAATTTTTTGCATTTAAATCTCTATTTAATTTTATGAAAGATGAATCCTCTCATAAAAATATCATCTAAAATATATGACAGATCAATTGAATATTTATGATGATTATTAAATCTATATATATAAAATATAAGATAGATACAATATGTATAATTAAATTCAATCATGCTCAATATCATATATTTGAAATCAATTTTTCATAGATACATATGAAGCAGAGTGTGAAAATTCTAAAGGCTATATATTTTAGTTATTTTATATACTATATATTGTAGTAATAAAATAATAAAAATTAATCCTCCATATAAGAATACACGACTCTAAACACATGCATTAATCAAAAACCATTTGTTTGGCCGCGAGAGTCCATTCAAAAAGGTCAGACCATTGCTGATGGTGCTTCTACTGATTTAGGAGAAATATCTTTAGGAAAAAATGTATTAATTGCATATATGCCATGGGAAGGTTATAATTATGAAGATGCATTTTTAATTAATGAAAGGCTTGTATATGATGATGTGTATACTTCTATTCATATCGAAAAATATGAAATTGAAGCAAGGCAAACAAAATTAGGACCAGAAAAAATTACTAATGATATTCCGAATATTGGAAAAGAAGCTATAAATCATTTAGATCGTAACGGCATAATAAAAATAGGATCTTGGGTAGAATCTGGTGATATATTAGTCGGTAAAATTACCCCAAAAGGTGAAAGTGATCCATTACCTGAAGGAAAACTTCTAAGGGCCATTTTTGGAGAAAAAGCTCGTGATGTTAAAGATACTTCCTTAAAATTACCTAATGCAGCTAAAGGTAGAGTTGTCAGTATACGAGTTTTTACACGTCAACGAGGAGATGAATTACCACCAGGCACAAATGCAATTGTAAGAGTTTATGTTGCTCAAAAACGTAAAATTCAAGTAGGAGATAAAATGGCTGGTCGCCATGGCAATAAAGGAATCATTTCCAGAATTCTTCCACAACAAGATATGCCATATTTATCTAATGGAACACCAATTGATATTTTATTAAATCCTTTAGGAGTTCCTTCCAGAATGAACGTAGGGCAATTATTTGAATGCTTACTTGGATTAGCTGGAGAATATTTAGACAAAAGGTTTAAAGTTGTTCCTTTTGATGAAATGTATGGAGTTGAAGCGTCTAGATCTTTAATTAATCAAAAGTTAAATGATGCAAAAAATTATACTCAATATAATTGGCTATTTAACCAAAATTATCCGGGGAAAACACTAGTATTTGACGGTAGAACTGGAGAAGTTTTTAATAATCCAATTACAGTCGGGAAATCGTATATGTTAAAATTAGTTCATTTAGTAGATGATAAAATACATGCTAGATCTACTGGACCTTATTCTTTAGTAACACAACAACCTTTAGGCGGAAGAGCTCAACATGGAGGTCAAAGATTAGGCGAAATGGAGGTATGGGCACTAGAAGCTTTCGGTGCTGCACATACTTTACAAGAATTACTAACAGTTAAATCAGATGATATGCAAGGAAGAAATGAAACCTTAAATGCAATAGTAAAAGGAAATATAATACCAAAACCTGGCACTCCAGAATCTTTTAAAGTATTAATGAGAGAATTGCAGTCATTATGTTTAGATATCGCTGCTTATAAAATTGAATTTACTGACAATAACTCTAATAAGATCATAGAAGTAGATTTAATGTCGACTGAAAAAAATCCTTATAATACATTTTTAGAATAATAGTATGTACATATATATAATAACAAGTTTTTAATAAATATAAAAAATTACCTATAATATCATATCAATTGAATATAACATTATTATGAAATTTGAAAAATATTTTGATTATATAAAAATTAATTTAGCTTCACCAAATAAAATTCGTCAATGGGGGCAGCGAAGATTACCAAATAATCAAGTAGTTGGTGAAGTAAAAAAACCTGAAACGATTAATTATAGAACACTTAAACCTGAAATGGAAGGATTGTTTTGTGAAAGAATTTTTGGTCCTATTAAAGATTGGGAATGTCATTGTGGGTACGTTTAATCAAATATAGGTAATAAAATTTAAAAATTTCTGTATATCTTGTTTAAAATATTTAACAAATTTATTTTTCATATTCTTTAATACTTTATAAATTAAATACTATGATATTCTGATCTAATGAAATATAAGTTCATATAAATTATCATTTAAATATGTATTTATAGATTCTTAGATTTTTCTGATTATTTCATTATTTAGTGAAATAATCAGAAATTAGACTAATCTTTCTATACAAGAATACTTTATTGTCATATACTTTTTATCTAAATACTAATACATAAATCCTATTTTATGATTAAAAAATTATTATGTATATATACATATGATATTGCAAGCATATATCATAATAAACAAGTGTATCTTACTATCTTAAAAGAGTTTATATATATAATTTATTTGTATACATCAAATAAATTATTCAGCTACAGCAAAATAAATTTTTGATTTGTTGCTAAAGAGTGTTAGATGAATTATAAGATACTTGTCAATTATTATTACATAAAAATAAAGATTATCATTACATCATCAATAATAAACTATTTTTTAGTCTATCAATTATAAATAATATGGTATGTCATAGTATTAGCGCAAATATTAGACGCATCATAATATAGAGATAATTCGATTCTGTGTCTAATTCCTCTTAAAATAAATATCAATAATTATTCATTAAAATCAATAAATACGGTCAGTCGTATAACTTTAAATTTAATCACTATCATATAAAATAAAAGATTATTGAATAATTCAATAATTAAGCAATATAAAATAGAATTAATAAAATGATTGAAAATCTTAAAAAATTAAGATTTTTGATAAGAATTTATTAAAGAATACTATTTAATTCAGCTAAATATTATATCTTAATGATGTAGATATTAATAAATAATTCATATCTAATTTATATTAAAGTATAAACGGTTTAAAGATAAAGGAATAATATGTGAACGATGTGGTGTTGAAATTATTGAATCAAAAGTAAGACGACATCGTATGGGCTATATTGAATTAGCTTCTCCAGTAACACATGTTTGGTACTTAAAAGGTAGTACAAGCTATATAGCTGTTGCATTAGATTTAAGTGTCAAAAATTTAGAAAAAATTATTTATTTTCATTCTTATATTGTAATTAAATCTATAGAATCTTCACAATTAGAATATAAACAATTATTAGAAACTCATGAATGGAAAAATATTGAAGAACAGTTATTTAAAGATTATCCATTATATCATGGTATTGAAGTTTCTATTGGTGCAGAAGCAGTTCATAAGTTACTACAAAATTTAGATTTAGACTTAATTTCAAAATCTTTAAGAGAAGATTCATTACATCCTCCTAAAAATCATAAAAATTTATATTTTAAATTCAAAAAAAAGATGAAAAGGTTGCGTCTTCTAGAAAATTTTCTTGCTACTGGTGCCGACCCATCTTGGATGGTATTATTAACCATACCAGTAATACCTCCGGATTTACGACCAATGGTACAATTAGATGGAGGAGTGCAATTTGTTTGATTCACAAAATGTAATATAAAACCCATATTTACCTGTCAATCAACTTTATAAAACAATAAATATATAAATACGTATAAATATTTTATTGAGAATATCTTGAATTTTCTATTAACTATAAATAATACATTAAATCCTCAAAGAATATTATTAACAAAATAAATTAGCTATTCTTGAGTAATTAACATTTCAGATTAATTACATCATAATATTACTTTCATTTAATTTCGGTAAACAAGTCTACTTATATATTTTATATTATGATTGCATAAATAGATAAAATTAGAATTTTTAGAAAATAATATGAATATTCATTCTTAATATGTTATATAAACTCAAAAACAGTTTTTATAAATATATACTACAAGTTATATATTATTGATAATTAAAAATGTAATACAAAATCTTGACTATCATTTTAAAATAGAATTAAATTATATAATATTTATAGAATTATTACATATAATTTTTCTCAAATAGCATATTATAATTATGCTTATTTTACAAGATTTGCAACGGCTGATTTAAATGAATTTTATAGACGAATTATTAATCGTAATAATCGATTAAATAGATTAAAATCTATTTTAGCTCCAGAAATTATTATTCGCAATGAAAAAAGAATGTTACAAGAAGCTGTTGACTCTTTAATGGATAATGGTAGACGAGGTAAAGTTATTGTAGGAACAAACAATAGACCTTTAAAATCTTTATCCGATATTATTGAAGGTAAACAAGGAAGATTTAGACAAAATTTATTAGGAAAACGAGTAGATTATTCAGGTCGTTCAGTAATTGTCGTAGGACCTAGTCTCAAATTATATCAATGTGGATTACCTAGAGAAATGGCTTTAGAATTATTTCAACCATTTGTGATTCATAAATTAATTTCAGAAGGCCTTGTTAATAATATTAAAACGGCAAAAAAAATGATACAAAAAAATGATATTCTCATTTGGAACGTATTAGAAGAAGTCATTACAGGTCACCCTATTTTACTGAATAGAGCTCCAACTTTACATAGATTAGGCATACAAGCATTTGAGCCAATTTTAGTAAATGGTAGAGCAATTAAGCTACATCCTTTAGTTTGCCCTGCTTTTAATGCCGATTTTGATGGCGATCAAAGTATAGCATATTTCCAATATTAATTAATTATCATCAGTATTATCTATATTTTTTATACCTACAAAATAATATTCATATAGGATATTGAGTTAGTAATCTATTAATTATAAATAAAATATGTCAGAAAAACTATTGAAAATCATAAATGATATTTCATACATCAATATTTTTAAATGTGAAATATATAATCTTACCCATTAATATATTTTTATAATATTAATCTTGTAACATATTATATGAAATATGCTTATTGTAGTATTGACTACAAAATAAGGAATGTTTTAATACAATATTATATCAAATAATTCATATCCATAATGCTATTACAATCTAATATATAGAATTAGGCATAATATAATAAAAAATATATATTTTATTGATGTAATATATTAAAAATGATGTATATGATAACAATAAAAGAATCTAACCTATATACTATTTATCTGATTATTGACTTATATGATCAAATATAATGGTGAGTTTCATGATTTAATAATTCATTTTTTTTCATTGATATCATTTTGATAAGTAATCAATTGAATTTATCATTATTCGTATATATAATAGAAAATAAAAGCTTAAATTCATAGTAATGAAAAAGATGTAGAAGGAAAATCTAAAACCGAACAATAAATTTATCTATAATCTTCGTTATTTCAACTAAAAATATGATTATGTATTATTATATCTATTCACAATAGAGACAAAAATCAACATATTAATTAACTAAAAAAGATAAATTATTAAAAAATATTTAAATTATATAATCGTTAACATATCTATTTAAAATTAATCACACTAACAATTATTCACATGAAAAATATTTTATATAAATAACTATTGGCGAAATAAAATCAGATACTTTTCCGTAAAGAAAAAATTTCATCTAAATATGTCATATAATTCAATCAATTATGATATTTTATCAAACAACTTTATAGTTTTGTCCATACAATAAATATATTTATTATAATACTCAACTATTTTATAGAGAAAACAGCAACAGCAATACAATAATGGGTAGAGTACATAAGATCTATGAACTTTATTACATCAATATATGTTTGTATATATTGAGATATAAAATTGAAACAATAATATAGCTATCCATTTTCAACATTTATATGATATCCTATTATCCTATGTAATATTTACTTTCTATTACATTTTATACACTTCTTTTTCTTTGTATAGCGATTATATATAATGCAAATTATTGCATCATTTTAACTCAGTCGTTGAAAGTGAAATAGATATTAAATGAAAATAAATTAAAGAATCTATTGTATACATAAAATCACAAATAACAAGATATCTTTATCTGTTATGAACAATACAGGAACTATAATTTTGGGAATTAGTAATTTTTGCATAAATAAATACAAAATATTAATTTTATAGTAAATAATTTATTCTTAATATCTTGATATTTGTTTTTAATTTATGTATTACATTCAAAGAGCTATCTATATAATATAATATGTATAAAATCTAGTCTATTTAATTACATTAATTATAAAAATTATCGTATAATAAATTCTTAAATATATAAAATATATACAGTTAACTCAGCATTTATAAATTAAATGGACAAATTCTGTAAATTCTTTAATACATCCATCTAAATATGATAAGCCATTGTATTTTTACTCTCTCTTTATACACAAAATTTTAAATAATTCTAAAATCCTAAAAATTGGAACTTTATAATATGAAAATTTTATTTTCCGTTCTAAATAAGATATAATTCATCTATAAATGATTGTATCATTATAATTACTTTATATTTTAGTTAAACTACTCACAATATGATATAAAATGTATAACGCAATTGTTTAATATATTTTTTGAGGTAATTATGTTTCATTATTAATTGATCGTATGTGTGGGTTTATAATTTACTTTCAGATTGATAATTTAACTCTATCATATATAAATAATAATATCTCCAAACAGACCTATACAAATCTATAAAATAATAATACTAAATTTTCTTAGAATATTTTTATTATTCAACACATTTTAATTTGCACTATTTTATTGATCAAAAGTAATTATTATATTACCACCTTTTTTATTAAATAAATCCCATATATTAAATTTAATAATTATACTAATGATTCAATAGAATTGTATTATTATCGATACTTTAATCAAATTTATAAATCATATCTTTACTTGTTATAATTTTAATTAATAGATTGATTAACACTATTGTAAAAATCTAATTTTATCTGAACACTGTTTTTAAAAAAATAAACAGAACTAAAATTTTATACAATTCATAATAGAGTATATACTTTATGATATCAGCAAATTATATAATTTATTTCTTCTAAATTTAAATATATAATATAACTTTTATTTATACAAGATAAAAACAATTTATAAAAATTTTTATTCAATAACTGTAATCTTATATTAATATAAAATACTTACATAAAAATCACAATTACAGATTGTAATATTTACTAATCATATCTTATTACTTATAACTATTCTGCACAAATTCAAGATATAAATAAACTTATTTTAATAAAAAGAAATATAAAATTTAAGCTAAAAAATTTTAAAAATATAGATGATTTATCTTTTTCCTTAATTATTAAGAATTTATATGATATATATGTCACTTAGAATAATCATTCAGAATGATTCAAAAATACAATTTTTAAATGTTAAACTCATAAACACTGGTTTCTAAATATTGAATTTGATTTAACCAAAAAAATAAGATAAGTATTTTAAAAAAATCTATACTTAATTTCTTATTTTATATTCTAATGAAAATTAATAGTTTTATTATATAAATATAAATAAAAAAGTGAAACTTATATAAATCAAAAATTTTATAAATAAAACTTTAATTAAAAAAACTTTTTTACACAGACCATATCAAATAAAAAAATCATAAAAAATGAATTAAAAGATAAAGCAACATAAATTGTAAAAATTTTTACAAATAAATTTATACTTTTTACCAATAATAATATATTTACAATTATATATATCCAACGATCTATACAAATATAAATTTTACATATAGTTCTAATTGAAGAGAGTAAAATATTATAAAAACATCATATGATACAAAAATATAACATATAAGTAATACAGATTATATTTCTAATGATAGTATTTTCTATTTATCTGATTCTAATATTATTAAATACATTAATGCACTTAATAATAAATCATATTTAATCTAATTATTAAATAGATGGTTAATACTGATTAGAACCTATCTTTATTGGCAGTACATATACCTTTATCTTTGGAAGCACAAGCAGAAGCTAGATTTCTAATGCTTGCTCCACATAATTTTTTATCTCCAGCAACTGGTCAACCTATTATCACTCCTAGTCAAGATATGGTTCTAGGTTGTTATTATCTCACTTTAGAGAATCCACACCAACAGGATAATATGAATCACTTTTTTGCACACTTTGATGATGTATTAAATGCGTATTATAAGCAGAAATTAAATTTACATACTTATATATGGGTTAAAATTGAAAATGAAACTGAAAATACTTTAGAATCCGTGTGATTAAAATTGAAAATTATAATAACTATGATTTTTGTATTTTATAACAATTTATATTATAAATATATTTAAGCATTCATAATCGTTTAATTAAAATTGTTATTAATCAAGATAAAACAACAAAAAACAAAAACAAGATTTTATATTTTACATATTAATTTTATCATATCTCATTATTGAATATTAAAGTGAACCCATGCCTATATAAATAAATTCACAATTGATATAACATTTCATAATTCACGAATCTATCCGATCTTTAAAATGAAATCAATTTAAAGCTCTCATAAAATAATTACTATTTATATACAGTTATTAAAAATGGTAATAAATAATCTGTAATGACAAAAATTTTTACCCAATTAACATCAATATCATCAATAAAAAAAGAAATTATAGACAACAAACATAAACGAAATATTGTCATTTATCATAATCGTCTAAAAATTATTTATCATGTTGACTCTAGTGAAATAATTTATATTAGAACAACTCCTGGAAGAATTATCTTTAATAATGTAGTTAAGAATTCATTGTTAGAATTAAACTCTACGACTGATGTAAAATTGACTAACATTTAACATACTTCATTATTCAAGATATCAATCTCCATATTCCCACTTCAATAAGTGGGAACAAAAGTAAATGTATACCAATCTAAAGAAATATAATAATCATACAAGATATATAATAACTAAAAATTATTGCTCTTACGATTTGTTAATGTTCTACAATCTAGCTAACACAGTTTGCTAAATATATCTTGAAGAATATTCACATATCATTGCGTCATCTTTTATAGTATTCTATTTTTACTATTCGTTAAATTAATAATTAAATTATCAAGGAAAAGATAATTTATTGATCTGTAAATGCTCATTTTAATGTTATAATAAATATTTAGATAATGTGCGATTTGTTTTTGTAAAAAATATAGCGATAAAAAACATCATTTAATACAATATAAAATTTTAAATTTACAAACATAATATTACTAATGACATATATTTAATGATACAATTATATATTAAAGAATCGATCATTCTCAAAATGATCCATATAATTAGGAAATGCACACATATATTATCTAAAATCTTGAGTATATCATAAATTTGATTCTGATAATATTTTTTATACATATATTTTTACATATCCAAATTTTAAGAAAGCAAACACCCCCACACAAAGTATAATATAAATACATATTTTATTTTTCAACATAAAGATTTCAGAAAATATCTTCATCTCCAGAATCTTAAAATTCTATAGATTAAAATTCAAATAAGTTTATTATAGAATCATGCTACAAAATTATAAATCAGATGATCTTGTAAATAGCCATAATTTATCACAAAACACAACAAACATGGAACCTCTTAACACATAATCTTTAAGATTATATAACATAAAATTTTAGGAATACATAATAAGTTATATTATTGAACCTTGTAATATATAACTTCAGTATGAAAGATATATTTATACAATCTAATATCTATTCAACTTATAGTAATTATAAGTATTTAAGGATCATATAGTATGACAGCATCATTATCTAGTTTTTTTAATAGTTTAATTTTAGGTGGATGTATCCTTACAATAATTGTCATAAATTTATATGTAATTAAAACTAACAATTATCATAATACATATTGATACAAAAATAGGATAATATAATACTTCTATTTAATTTAGTATTAATATTACAATTTTATACAATTTAGTAACATATTTTGTTATATATCTCATTCATATCATGTTATCATTGGATATGAGTTGAGAAAATCTACAATTTAATAGTAACTTATTAGTTATAAATATGTTTTATCATTTATCAGATAAACAATTAATATTATATTATAAAAAAAACTATATGTATAATTAAGTTTCTTATATAGTTTTTAAATAAAGATATCTTCATATATCTATTATTATTAATTGTAGTTTTACCTATTACCCTTGCCTTATTATTTGTAAGTCAAAATGATCGTGTAAGAAGATCGTAATCACTCAATGATATGTAATATTTATTTAACCAATTTGCTTGATAGCATATTTAAAGTTAAATAAATCTTTATTTTTGAATTCCTTTTCGTGAAATATTCAGAAAAGGAATTCAAACAAATTTATTACATAAAAATACCCACCTAATTTCAAAAATCAGATTAAACAGATTTTATTATTTTGTATACTAAGTTGATGCGAAAGATTATAATATATTGAATTAACAATATGTATATGAATGACAAAAAAAGTATGCTATATTTCATACTATCTTCTATCTCTATAGGTACATTACTATAATTAATTCAATTTATATATAGTATTAATATAGTATAGATTAAAAAATATCATCAATATTTAAATTGTAAGATAAATAGATACATAGAGACTGCTATTAATTAATTTAAAAAATAAAATTAATTATCAACTTATTATTAAAATTTGAATTTGCTACACACTTTTAATATAAAGAGAAAAAATCTATTTAATATCAAGTGATACAAAATTTATAAAACACACTAGCCCCCTGCAGCTATTAAAAAATAACTCGTTTTATTAATTATTGTACTCCTTGCCGTCTTATCATGCTGAATTAAACATATCAACTTAAAGACAGTCTCTTATATTTTTTATACTTCAGACATCTATTCTATATAAAAATATGTAAGAAATTCATATTGTATTTAATATCTATTATATTATAATTTATGATATTTATGAATATACACGAATTCAAAAGAAAAATGTTTCTTCTGAAAATATATTGAGAATGAATTGTAATGACAATAATTGAACTACTTATGTAATTAAAATTATTGAATCTATATAGATATCACAACAAAATTTATATGTTATACCTCTATTAATACAGCTAGATTGAATCAATTAAGCAAAAAACTTCTTAAAGATAAGAATATAAAATAAATGTCTATAATCAAACTGAGAAATATTAACACTTTAATTATCGATTGATAAGCAAAAATGCTAAAGCAAAAGATTATATCGATACAAATCTATACAACATGAGCTATCTTTTTATTAAATTGAGTAATAAACTAGATACATAAAATAGAAATATCTAATATCTCTATAATTATTAGTAAGATTACAAATATAGATTCTAAAATTAATCTGATTAAGAAAAGAACTATATAATGGTTAGATTCTATTGACTCAATTCATAACTAAATGTGAATATCAATCAATAATATAAATATCAAATTTTAGATGATCAAAGAAGATTATACTTGAAAAATAACTTACAATTACATATACTTATACTCTAACCAATAGTAAGGTTAATAGATCTCATACATTTATAATAAAAAGTATCTTTTGATAATATGTATGGAAAAATGGTATAGTGACTTTGTAACACCTAACACAACTATATTCAGAAGTATTGAATATCAAATATATAAGACGGTCTATATTATTTAATAAAATATAAATCTAAGACAATTGACAATATTATGGCATTAATGCAAACACAAATGTAATATTTTGATAATTTAATAATAATACAGTAATAACAACAATATGGCTTTACGTACTCGCTTAGGAGAAATTTTAAGACCTTTAAATTCAGAATATGGAAAAGTAGCTCCAGGATGGGGTACTACACCTGTGATGGGTTTATTTATGTTTTTATTTTTTCTATTTCTATTAATTATTCTACAAATTTATAATTCTTCATTAATATTAGATAATGTCGATGTTGATTGGGTAAGATATTTTAACGACCACTATTAATTAACTAAATAAATCGTTATTTAAAACATGCAATATATAAATATTAATCAAATATTTTAAAAATGTGTGTAGCTTTCAATTAAATTGATTATGACTTTTTATCCCTTTTTGATTATAATACTAATATCTTCTATATATCAAGATCTATTTATGTACGCTAACAGTATCAAAATTTCATAAAATCGTTTCTATTTTTTATAAATATATATATATTTTTATCGAAGTACTAACTAATGTTCAATTCAAACTATCATTCTATATTAGATATAAGTATTTTGTTATAAGAAATAATATTATATATGAAGTATAATGATTTACTTATTATTTATTCTATTGTATTCGTCGTTGTGAGATTTTATAAAATTAACATATGTAATTGAGACATAATTTTATAAATATACTGTAAATTAATTTCGTTTTAACATAATTTATTTCTAAACCGTATAATGTCAACTACTTGAGTTGAAGAATTAAATAATTCTATATTTTATAAAGTTTATATATTTAAATTGTTCTATTTGCATTACTAATTATTTATTCAAAACTATTTAAAATTATAATTTACAAAAACTTAAAATAAGAACTTTAATGCTTCAAAATCATGTATTCATATTTTCCTGACACAAAACTGTATATAGATAAATTCTTTTAATAATAGTTTTTTCTAAAGATACTAAATCATAATATATCAATTTTTCATATAATAATATAATAATAAATACCATATAAAAGCAAGTAATAAATAAATTACCAATGAACGTATACTGCTTTATTTTGTGAAAATTACTTTCGTTAGAATAAATTAATATATTATTTACTTACTACTGCCAGTAATATACTTAATACATAATCTAACAAATTAATTAAACCTCATCATAAATAAGCCATATATTTTATTAGCATAATACATAGAGCTTATATGAGAAAACATAATATAATAAATTAAATTTTACTCATGCACCAGTTTAGGTATTTAATATTTATATACAAAAATCTCCTACTTATTCAAGTGGGAGATAATATTATTTTTAAAATCCATAAAATTTAAATGTCCGCAAAAACTAGAAAATATATAAAATAATCAGAATTACAATTATTAAAGTAGCAAAATATTAGCTCACATATCATCAGTTATTATAAATATTCAGCATATTTTAAAAAATAGTCAATGACATATATTGAAAAAAATAAGGATATATCTTCTATTCTGTCAAAATCATTAAAAATAAAACTTATTCAGAAAATAACATTTTATACGCTCGATTATGAATAATTCTTTATCTATAATCTATAATAAAAGTAATAGAATCCCATCATAAAATAAAAGATTTATATATTATCGAAAAAGTTGCTTTAAAATGACATAAAACGTGAATCATAAGACAATTATTACTGATGAATAAAAATCATTTGATTAGATATACTTTAGCATTAATTTTAATAATCTATACACTTCAAAAAATTGAAATTATTATTCTAAATCCAGAATATGATATTCATTATAAGAAAAATTCAACTCAAGATATATGAAAATTATTCCCGTATATTTATCTATATTTATGGGTACATGTTGTATAAAAACAAAATATTAAATAGAACAAGAAGTAGCTCATAAAAATTATACAATGGAATCATCATAGTTATTCATCAATATCTATCTTGTAAAATTTTTACTTGTACACAATACATTAAATTTTATAAATACATTATTACCCATCTTAAGTTATGAACTACAAATAAAATCAAGTCAACCGAATTGTAATGAATAGATCTAACTCATTAAAGAAAAATTCAAATAACTACACATAAACTATATATAAATTTGTCGCTCAATTAAAATAATTCCCTAGTACTCACTTCTTGATTGAGTCATATAGCAAAAGTCTAATAATTAATTATAAATCCGCATATTAAATTTCGAAAAATTATGTTGCTATAACGACTGTTTCTCAAAATCATAATTTTTTACTTAGTATACTATGGTAAATAAGGTATAATATCTCTATTGGATTTGCATTCATGAAAAAATCTAATTTGTTTTATTAAGATTTTAACTAAAATTCAAGACTCGATATTCACCCCGCCCATTTTCATCCGTTATCAAAACCTAAAAAGTAATTTAAATTTATTATAGAAGCTATAAACTTGACGCATTTTGTACGAATAAAAATTTTACAAGATAGATATCGATGAATGACTATGATGACTACGTGTTATATCTAGAATATCTTTTTCGAATAAAATAATAATCTAATAGTATTTTTAATCTTCTGTAATTTACTAATTAATTTTGTTTCCATCATCTAAAAACTCTATACTCCTTATTTAAATTGAACAATTTAAGTAGTATAGCATCAATTTGTCTCATATATGATTTAATAACTTTGTTGTTGAAATTGCTCTTCATTCTTAAGTTCAATTAAAGAAGGATTCAGAAGACTTGAATAAGTATTATTTGTAAATCATATAATAATTGCTAAACTTATATTCTATAAATTATTTTGATATTATATTAGCTGATCACCATTTAACAATCACCATCTACTATATAGCGCTCTTCTTTATCTCTTGTAACTAAAAGAGTACGCTTATATGTTACCTAGAATTAGATTATATTATAAGACTTAATCGAAGATAAAGAGTAATATCCAAAAACCAAATAAAATGAATGCTAAAATATTTATTGTAGAGATATGAATTTCATTATTAAAAACGTATTTTAAAGTTGAATATTCAAAAATATTCTGATAAAATAAAATCATAAAGATAATAATATATAATAAATTTTCGCTTGTAAAAAAGATTTAAAAAAATTAAAATCATGGATAAAAATTTAAACAATTACCATTAAAATTGTTATTTGTCTGAGATTAAACTCTAGTTCATCAATCAATGAATTTACAATTTTGTTAAAAAGTAAATAAGCAATACAAAAAGAAACATATGCCGAATAATAAAATTGTTAGAATAAAAATAATTAATAATATTTTGAAGGGTCATATACATATACATGATTTAATTCTATTCCTGTAAAAAGTGATCCATCTATATTTAAATTTAAAAAAATAGAGAATATTAAAATAAAGGGAAGTAAAAATAAGATTCCCAAAAATCAACTACAATACTAATACAAATTAAGTTCAAATATAATTACTGTAAGTGAAAATTTTAAATAGATTACCATGTTAATATAAATCAGATTAATAAATATCAAAATCATAATTACTATAATAATTTTGTGATACTTGATACACTGTTTGATTAATATCAATATATTGATCAATTAAAAAGACAGAAACTGAAAATCTCACAAATCTAAGATATATATACCATCTTACGTAAAAATATCACTGATCAAGAAATTTGAAAAGGATATAAAACTTTAATTCGCTATGATAAGTGAATCTTACTGTTCAATTATATATAAAATAAAGTATTATTGATTTTTTTATTTTTTTTATGTTATGATAATACAGTATCAAAGGTAATAACATGCATATACATAAATCATAATGTTTGAACGTTTTACAGAAAAATCTATTGTGTGAATTAAATTAAGTTGTTATACATTTAAATATCATAAGATAATCTTTAAAAAATAAACATAATTTGTATTTATTTTTATAGTAATTATACTAAATTAAAAATAATTTTTTTTGCTCTTTTATTTCCTTTATATAATTAATAATTAGAATAATATGTAAATTTGTACTATACGTACTATACGGTATAATAATAGAATAAATCTAAATCATTAAAATAATTCAATTTTTAAACAAGAAGCATAATAAATTATAAATCAACATAAAATCAAGTTAATATTAAAAAATATTTCAATTCATATATTATCTAACTATCTACAAATATAAATTTAAAAAAGCATTAATTAATGATAATAATGATCTTATATATTAATTATCTCATTGCTAGTAAATCAGAACATCATAAAATATACTTAACTAGGTTATTATAATTGAATTGAAATTCAAAAATTCATCATTATTGATGAAGCATATACAAATTTATTTTATTATTATATATATAATATGCTTATAGCATTATAAAAATAAATTTTATATAAAGTTATAAAAATGAAAATAGATAAAATGGTATTATATAATCTACTGTCTAACTACAACTAAAGTAGTGATCTAAGTTACTATACTTCTGTTTTACTATTAATAAGGGTTTGTTTATGATATAAATAAGATTATAATATTGAAAAATATAAAATCATATTATGATTAAATAATATATTCTTATTCTTAAATTTAATAATTTTAACTCCCCGTAAATATACGAATTTTAACTTTTATAAGTATGGGACTTTCGGTATATAAATTTTATGTAGAGATTTTTATAGATAATCAAGATACTTACTGCTAATATAGACTATTTATATATTTACAAACATGTAAATTTGTATAATAATATTACTATTCTGAAATTCTAGTTTTCACTTATTTATAAAATAAATATTCATATGATCATATTCTTAACTTCAATTATTATAACAATTTTTTTGTTATTACAATAAACAATTTAAATCTTAAATCTAATAAAAATCCGCTGTGATTACGTTTCATATTATTTTATGATATCAATAATATATATATATAATAAATGTATACTTAGAATCTCTATCCTTTATCAGTCACCAAAAATAACAAAAATTTGCCAGAATTAATTTGTAAATATATAAATAATATATTTACATCATTTTACATCAATAATTGGATTCTTTCCGTATCAAAAATTTAGCATTTAAAAATATCCTTTATCTATTTTGATAAATATTAAATTATACTTATCTTTTGTATAATTCAATTCTAAAAAATAAAAAAATCTATAGCATTTTTATTATTATAATACATATTATTATTATGATGAATACTTAATTGTTTAATTATACCTCATAACAATTATTAATGAATGCAAATTACTATCCTTGATGTCTGTGATACGATACTATTTATTTTTATATTTTATAATGAAGATACACTTATATTTGATTAATATTTTACGCATATACACAAAGTAGTATAAATAACTTTTAAATACTATTTTGATAGAGAGATACTAAGATACTCTATTCTCTAAGTAATCATGCTAGCACAAGAAGAGGCAAGACGTTTAGGACATAATTTTGTAGGAACTGAACAAATTTTACTAGGGTTAATTGGTGAAGGAACTGGTATAGCAGCAGAAGTATTAAAATCATTAGATGTTAATTTGAAAGATGCTCGTATAGAAGTAGAAAAAATCATTGGACGCGGATCTGGATTTGTAGCTGTAGAAATTCCCTTTACTCCTAGAGCTAAAAGAGTCTTAGAACTCGCATTAGAAGAAGCTAGACAACTAGGCCATAATTATATTGGAACAGAACATTTATTAATTGGATTGATTAAAGAAGGAGAAGGGGTAGCTTCTAGAGTACTAGATAATTTGAATGTAGATATTTCATTATTACAAGCTGAAGTTTTAGATGCATTAGGAGAAAATGTAGAACTAAATTTAGGTAGTAATAGTAATTTTCAAACAAGAAGTGAAATTCCCACTTTAGAAGAATTTGGATCTAATTTAACTCAAATGGCAGTTGAAGGACAACTTGACCCTGTAGTAGGTAGACAAAAAGAAATTGAACGCGTTATTCAAATATTGGGTAGAAGAACAAAAAATAATCCAGTATTAATTGGAGAACCTGGTGTTGGAAAAAGCGCGATTCGTTTTTAGGAAACATAATCAAATAGCCTAAAAGTTTGTGAGAATTGAACCACTTGATGGATTATCGAGTTATTTTCTTTGGTGATAATCCAACCTTCTCTAAGACGGCAGAAGTACTGATAATCCCGATATAGCTTGCAGTTTCGTTGAAATATGAATTTATACATAAGCCGGGAAGTAACAGGGTGAAAGAGATAACTTAGATAGTTCTGAGTAATTATTGCTAAGCTTCTATAACTAACATATGCTAAATTACCTAAAAAAGTGTCTAAGACACGTTCTTGCGCTCTAACAATAATGCTTAAAGATCATTCTTGTTTGTTTGTATTTCTTTTTTTTCCAGAGATATAATCCTAAGTAAAGAATAAGCAAAGTTGTCACAGTCTAAAAAAGTAATGGCAATAATTGGAACGAATAAAAACATATAAAGTTCTCCTTATTAAAAAATAAGATAGGTCTTAGTTAATCGTAAAACTATATAAATGCATATGGCTAGGAAGGTGAGGAACTTCACCGAAAAGCTTTTGATTTATTAAGTGCGTAGTTTATAGAATATATTATATACAAAAGATAATTTCTTATGCAGCCATGTATAAAACCTAAACATTGTGCTCAAAAATGGAAATCATTACCTTGAAAGAAATTCTAAAAATATGTTTTTCGCCTTCAGCATAGAATATATAAAGCCCAAAACATAGAAAATTACAGTTTAGTTCGTAAATTAAGCGACTATTATTGAAGTCAAGAAAAGCTAGATTCTTCTCTATTCATGAAGTAATATAACTTAATATGAGCAAAGTAACTGCAAGAGTAGATGATATAGCCAAACTCAAAAAAAAATTAGACTAAAAATCTTTGAAAAAATAAAAAACTTCAAAGACTATAAACACCAATTGTTAAAAAGAATTTATATACCGAAACCAAACAGTGAAAAACAACCTTTAAAAATATAGACGATAACAGATCGGATCATCCAATGCATCATTAAGATGTATTCAAACCTGTCTAGTCTATGAAGTATATGCCTCTAAACGCTCTTCAGGATTCCGACTGGGAAGGTCTACATGGAATTTCATTCAAAGTATATTTCTTAATCTAAAACATCACTATACGAATTATAAAAAACGTATTTTAGAATTATATATTGAAAAATGCGTTGATAAAATCAATCATGATAAACTTTTACGTCTAATTAATTGACTTCTTCAAATGCAAAAGATCCTCAGATCAGCATTAAAAGCGAGAGTTGCTAAAGAGAAATGAGCTAACACAAAAGGAACTCCCTCAAAAAGGTATTATAGCACATCTTTTATGTCATATTGCATTACACGAAATTAAAAAACCAACTATCTAACTATTTTTGTAAAAATAGACATCAATATAGGATAAAAATATGATATTAAATAGAATATAAGATACTCGTGATAAATTTGAAAAAACTTAGTAAAGTGAAATTAATTTACGAAGGTTGAAGAAATTACCATCAATATTGTGATCTATCTAAAATGAATTTATGATCTATTAATAATTGAATTGGATTTACAATTATGTTAATAAAGCAAATAATAAACTAAATAAAAATAATAAAGCCAAAGATATAAGAATAAAAAAAATCCAAGATAGATTTAAATTTAATGGCCCGAAGTAATCATTATTTAATAATGTTACTGTGAAAAATGGTAAATCTCCATTTGATAATGATTAGATTTACTGCAGCAATCGAAAGCACAATCAGTATTAGGGTCTCACATCCAAAATACTAAACAGACAGCAGTTCAAATGTCGGTAATATAATTTAAAATTTATAATTGATAACCACATTGAGCTACATCATATGGATTGAAATCATAAGAATAATTTATATAATCATCTATTATTAGTTCTTCATAAATATTGTCATCAACATCAATCCATATATGGGTTGAAAGGGATTAAAGCGAAAGCATAATAAATCTGGGAGCTGTATTAGGTGCAAGTCTAGCGTACAGTTCTGACTGAGAGGTCGTTCGTATAAGTTGAAAAGTATAATTTTTGGATATAATAAGTACTATACTAGATACTTTTATTCAAAAATTTATAGAAGATGGACGAAATAGAATGAGATCGACTCAACCCAGCAATTGCAGAAGGTTTAGCCCAAAGAATTAGCAATAGGGATATTCCATCTACTTTAGAAGATAAATTAGTAATTACTTTGGATGTAGGACTTCTAGTTGCTGGTACAAAATATAGAGGTGAATTTGAAGAGCGTCTAAAACGCATTATGGATGAAATCAAACTCGCGGATAACGTAATTTTAGTAATTGATGAAGTCCATACTTTAATAGGGGCTGGAGCCGCAGAAGGAGCTATTGATGCTGCCAACTTATTAAAACCAGCTTTAGCTAGAGGAGATCTACAATGTATCGGTGCGACAACCATTGAAGAATATCGAAAACATATCGAAAAAGATGCTGCTTTAGAAAGACGTTTTCAGCCTGTAATGGTAGGAGAACCAAGTGTTGAAGAAACAATAGAAATTTTATTTGGTCTAAGAGATAGATATGAAAAACATCATCAACTAAAAATAGGTGATGATGCAATTTCAGCAGCAGCTAATTATGCACATCAATATATTTCAGACCGTTTTTTACCTGACAAAGCAATCGACTTAATTGATGAAGCTGGATCTAGGGTACGTTTATTAAATTCTAGATTACCAGCAGCAGCACAAGAATTAGATAAAGAACTACGGCATATATTACGTCTAAAAGATGAAGCAATTCGCGCACAAGACTATGAAAAAGCTGAACAACATCGTAACCGTGAAGTTGAAATAAAAGCACAAATTGCGGCGATAGCACAAAGCAAAAAAGATCAACCTACTACAAAATTAGAAGAGTTAATTGTTACAGATGAAGATATTGCACAAATTGTTGCTTCCTGGACAGGTATTCCTGTAACTAAACTAACAAAAAGTGAGTCCGAAAAACTGCTACATATGGAAGATACATTACATGGTAGAATTATTGGACAAGAAGAAGCGGTATCGTCTGTATCAAGAGCTATTAGAAGAGCAAGAGTTGGATTAAAAAATCCCAATCGACCAATCGCAAGTTTTATATTTTCTGGTCCTACAGGGGTAGGAAAAACTGAGCTAACAAAAGCTCTAGCATCCTACTTTTTTGGATCTGAAGAAGCAATGGTCCGTTTAGATATGTCAGAATATATGGAAAAACATACCGTATCTAAAATTATCGGTTCGCCTCCTGGATATGTGGGATATAGCGAAGGAGGTTATTTAACTGAGGCTGTTAGAAAAAGACCATATACTGTTATATTATTTGATGAAATTGAAAAAGCTCATCCAGATATTTTTAATTTATTATTACAAATTTTAGAAGATGGTCGTTTAACTGATGCTAAAGGACGATTAGTAGATTTTAAAAATACTCTTTTAATTATGACATCAAATATTGGTTCTAAAATTATTGAAAAAGGTGGTGGAAGCTTAGGTTTTGAATTATCCGCAGACAGTGCTACTGAATCTCAATACTCTAAAATCAAAATTTTAGTAAATGAAGAATTAAAACAATACTTTAGACCTGAATTTTTAAATCGTTTAGATGAAATTATAGTATTTAGACAATTATCTAAAGATGAAATTAAAAAAATTGTAAATTTAATGCTAAACGATGTTTTTGAAAGAATTCAACAAAAAAATATTAAAATTGCAGTAACAGAAAGATTCAAAGGCAAGCTTATCGAAGAAGGATATAATCCAAGCTACGGTGCACGTCCTTTAAGAAGAGCAGTTATGCGATTACTAGAAGATTACCTGGCAGAAGAAGTACTATCTGGAAAAATCAAAGAAGGTGATTCTGCTGTTATTGATATTGGAGACGATGGTGAAGTAAAAGTATTACTAAATGCAACAGATGAACTAGCCATCAGCTAATGTGTAATACGTTATTAATTAATACTCTTGAATACTTTTAAAGCATGATTACGTATTCATTATGATAGAAGCCAACCATTAATTATTAATTGAGTTGGCTTCTTATAGACACAATAAAATCATAATTGTAAAATATCGAATGGAAGAAGTCATCTTCTATTTCATGCAGATTATTATTTATCTCCAAATGATGCAGAAAATTTATAGGCTATAATTTATATAGAATAATATTAGTTAAAGTGAATACGTATATATTATTTAAAATTATTTAATAAACTTCTATTATACAAACATGACTAAAACGAAGCCTATGCATAACAAGATTAAAAATCAACAAAAAAGCTCTCACTTTTTTATGTTTACTGCTATTCAAAATTCTTAACTTTGTTCAAGTTATCATTCTTAAAATTATTAAACCATATTTCAAAATAATAATTAAAAATTTTCGAAGCATTTCCTAATAAACTGTATAATAATAATAGATAACACTGAAAGTGCTAATTTATTAAAAGATAATTACACTAAACATCTATACTATATCAACACTTTTAATCATCTCTTTGTATTTCATAATATCTTAATTCTTTATTAAGAATATAAATTATTTTTATAATACATATAAGATAATAAGACATGATAATCAAGAAATAATCAACAAATTGTGACAATCTTAAATATTATGATAAACACATCAACTTAGAAAATAAAATTTATGAAAAAATAATCATATTTGACTTTTGCAAAATATATATTGCTCATAAATTTTATACATTATTGTTAAATTAAACTATGAAATAAATTATTGAGTTAAAATTTATCTATTATGACTGATCAAGAAATATTTGACAAAGTACAAAAAATCGTAGCAACACAATTAGGTGTAGATGTGAGTTTTATATGATATTTATTTATCATTTACAATACCTTTAAGTATTAAAAAATTACACACAATATAAATATTATATAATTTTCAAATATATTAAATAGGCTAAAAATTGTAGCTATAGTTCATATACAATTGTTTATAATATTTGATGAGCAATCTTTATAAATTATACGATTCAATATGAGTATAAGACAAGATAAAAAAGTAAATTTGTGATGTGTAATTACATTACAATATATTAATTTTGATATTTATTACTATATTATAGTATTTGCATTTTATATTTTACTAATATATTCCAAAACATAATTTAAAATTATTGTGTTAATAAAATATACATAATTATTAACTGTTTTTTTATTATGGTTGTTAATATGACTATCATTTTATATACATGTATACCCATATAAATTCATAGAACTTATTAGCACATAACTATTAATGATTATATATATCCTAAATTTTAGGTTTATACAATGATAAAATAGTATACAACAAAATTTGTCAATACTTTTTTCATAGATAATTACTTAGCGCATTTATATAATAAAATAATATATTGCTTTAAGTTAGATTTCTAACCCTAGTCAAGTAACAAAAAAAGCTAATTTTGCAACTGATTTAGGAGCAGACTCTTTAGATACAGTAGAATTAGTTATGAGTATAGAAGGTGTGGTCAAATTCATCAACTGATATACAAAATTAATAAGACAATATACAAAGATTTAGATTACTACTTGTGATAAATATAATATATTATATTTAAACAATTATTGATTAAATTTAATTAAACAATATTAAATTTAATTCAAATGTTTAATAGTTTCATTCTAAATCTATATGAATTGCTTAATAAAAAATATAAATAATATTAATTCTATAAAGATATACATGCAAGTCAAATGTATGATAATATACTATTCATCAAATTCATAAACCCTCATTAAGATACTAATCATTGACTTTTTACCTATTTTAATTAATTTATAATACAAATTATATTAAAAGTAATAGTCTCAAAAAATATATATACTTTTCAATTAATGAAGAATCTATTCTCGAAAATATCTAATTATCTTAATATATAATATACCATTTTTTCAATTGGTATCAACTTACAATGTATAAAATTAATATGTGAAATTATTTTTATATTTTTTTGATACTGTATTGTTTATCTATACATTAATAATTAAAAACCCTATGATGATATTAATATTAAACATTATATATGGTTTTATAAACAAGTATTGCGATTCTATAAAGCAACATTTAGCATTTAAAAAATAAGATTAAATTATAAATTATAGATTATATAACTTATTATATTGTCAAAATGCTATTTGTACTATTAAATAAGATAGTAAATTAGCTTTGATATCATAAATTAATTTATACTAAAAAATCAGTAAATCATATAAAATTCCTGCATGAATAAATATTAGTTTTTTGATTATATCCATCTGAATTTAGAAATTAATATTAAAATAGTCTTCAATTAGCAAGAATTTTATCAGAAACATAAAATTATTGTAAATTATTATATAGCAAGTAATTTTCTAAAAGCTATTCATATTAAATCATTTTTATAGTTTTCTTTTTAAGAGATATTATATATATAATTACTGTACTTAGGTGTGAGATTCGTTATAAAACATTTAATAAAACACATATTTAGCAAAAATTTATCAAATTCTCTACAAAATTAATATCTATGATATATTATTAAAAGATCTAGCACAAGCATATAACCTCAATTGATATACATGGTCTTTGATAAATATAATAAACAAGATTTCATATAAGACAATTATCAATAATGAAGAAGATTGAAAAAATCAATAAATCAAAATTGAATCTCAAATTTTATCCCTACGAAACTCAAGACTACAATACTTTATCAATATCTCTATCATAGAACGAATAAATCCAGTCTTACACCACTAATCGATAAAAAAACGATCTGCATATAGATATAAACTCATATTATGAATTCTCATTTAATAATACTTTGGTAATATAACTCTGATACAACTTAATGAATAAAAATTAGTACCAGCAGCATCATATTATCTTCTTAATTATATTATGGGATTATTACAATATTTACTTGATCATATAAATTCAATCCATAAATCAAAGTTATTTTTTATGGATATGAGTATGATATTTCATAAAATATCTAAAAAAATAATTAAGCAGTAATTATTTACAACAAATGAATTTATATATTCTGCTGTTATATATATCTCAAAATATATAGGCCTAAATTATTTATTGTGTCAATATATATATATCTCTCAGTATTTGTAGAATATATAATTAATGTTAACAAATAATTCAAATTTACGGCATGGTTACTATAAAAATAAAATTCCAATAACCGTAAAATTAAAAACAACTTCTTTCTATAAACGATATTTTCAACGCTCACTTATTTTTTTTGAATAAAAGATAATTCTTCTACTGATACACTTAATAATGTATTAATTCTATAAAAATTTTTTTAATCTCAACCCTTATTTAATAGTAAATAAATGTAAGGATTGTAAAAAAAAGTGATGCACATAAAACTAAAAACTGCATATCAATTTTTTATAGATATCTACTATATTGAATTTTCAATTGAAATTCCTGATGAAGATGCTGAAAAAATTGCTACATTAGAACAGGCAATTGATTTTATTAAGTCAAAAATTTAATGCTAAGCCCCGCTATATTGCATATACAATATAGCGGGGTTTAGAGTTTAATAATTTAAAAATAATATAAGGAGACAATAGTTTACCAACTAGATTTCAACTTAAGTAAAATAGATACTTATTCAAAAATACATAAGATAATATGAATATATTATACTAAATAAAAAAACTATATAGTCATTACTTCTTATAGATTTTCATATCTATTCTCTTATGTAGATACGTAAATAAAAATTTTAATTCTTACGACCTATAAAATTTACAATATCATAGAGCTAATAAGATACTTTAAATATATCACATAAATTATAAACATTTTTAGTATTAATAGATGTAAAGATCCTATATATAATTTTATAATGCATAAACTCTTTATATTAAAACATAGATACTCCAAAATATGATATTTTCATTTAAATCAAATAGGAATTATAATTGAATAAATATGAAAGACTAAAACTAAATATCTATTTTGATAATTCTCTTCATTACCATAACTACTAGTTTATAGGGCATTATTAATAATATTAATTCATATATTTTACTGAGCGTATATATCATTGAATACATATTTATCAATTTCTTATTATTTGTTATATTCTATAACTCATAATAAAATAAAAGAAATTTATGATATGGGATTCAATTAGTGGATCCAAATTAAATTTATCAGTTACTAATCATGAATTAGCATCGGAAGTATTAATTTTATTATTATAAAAATATTGAGTCGAATTGGACTTTTTTTGTTTAGTTAATTAAAATATCAACAACTGAGATTATAAGAATTAAATAGAAAATTCTTAAAGAGAACAATTGTATTGATAAATCAATTTATATATTTTTTTATACTTAAATGATTATATACTATTAAATTTCATCTGTATTAACACTCTTAAATGACTCTTACAGATACAATGCTTTCATTGTAATACATTTTAAAAATTTATAAATTAAAGGGATTATATTGAAACAATAACTAAATAAATTTGTAGTGAAATAATTCACTTGCTTTTTAAAATAATTTGATATATCATAAGAGACATGATTATAACAATTATTTTGTCTTATTTTTTATCTTATTTATTGAGCAATTTATGTGTTAGTACTAGATATTTACTTTTAAAATATATGAATATATATTAATTGAGAGTTACTACTTAGAACTTGGAAATATCTATTAATATTAGTACCCTTTTATACTGTCTACATACTATTTATATCAATTCTTATAGTAATTAATAATTAAAAATATCATGACAATTTCTTTTTTATTGTTTTATTCATTTCTGACTGAATTTAAATCAAATATATGTATGATATGCCAATGATGAAATTAATCAAATCTCAAAATCCATGACAATAAATTTGATGTATAAAATTTTTACAAATAAAAAAATTGCTATTTCCTGATATGAATTCATCTATAATTTATATTAGGATATGTGGTAAAATTTAAAAATTGTATTTTTATATCACTCATTCTCATTATATACCTAACACAAATCGAACTAACTCCTGGCAGTAAACAATCATGCCCCATTTCTCTTAAAACATGACGAGATAATCCAAAATCTCTATAATATCCTCGACTTCTGCCTGTTAACCAACATCTATTTCTTTTCCTAGCTGGCGCGCTATTTTTAGGCAATGCTTGTAACTTTTGCTGGATTATTAACTTTTCTTCTATCGTGCTAGCATTTATTAATTTCTGTTTCAAGACATTTCTTTTATTATTAAACTTTGCACATAATAATGCACGTTTTTGGTCGCGTGCAATCATACTTTTTTGTTAGGTGATATTATTTAATTCTAATATGAATCTATCCCTGTTATAACAATTGATACAGTTTTAAATGTATAATGCTGATAAATTTGATTTCTAACTAAAAAATGATGAATAAAATATTTTATATTTACTAACATGAAAACAATATAATTAGTAAATTTATAATAAGTAAAAATAAGTGCTTCCATTGAACTTAACATTACATCTTTAATTAAATATTTTTGTATACAAACCTGTTTTTCAGAAAAGATTATCTTATATTTGCTGAATTATAGGGTATAACTAACATATCTTTTGAAACTTTCATTAATATATTATTAATATATAAGAATTATATACTTTACTTAAAAAAGATATTTTAGTTATTGATATACTAACTGCATATAAATAATATATATCTATATTACAATTAAATTAAATTAAATCTCAGTCCCTTTAAAAATATACTAATAGTAATGCTCAAATTTTGTCCCTATTCTTTAGCCTCCAAAAATTTTATATATTATTAAATTCATACAATATAGATATTCTAATGCATTTAAATCAATGAAAATTTTTTATTATATGTGCAGCTTATTCATACACTTTAGGAATTTATAATTCAGATAGATATTGTATATTACTTTATTAAACGTCAACAATCCTTATCCTCCAATATTTATATAGATTAATATTCAATTAAAAAATAAGAAAATTGTTAAGTAGTTGATTATATTATTATATTGATTAATTCCTAACATAAAAGGATAAAATGCATTTAAAAAAATTATTCAAAATATTTATAAATTGAATCGCACTTGCCATAATATTTAAATCATAAATCAACCATATTTATTATAAAAAACAATATAGCATATTTACGATGAAAAATAAATATAATTGATTAATGTTTATTTATAATTACTATTGATAACTATTGGTAATTATGTCATAATAATAAATATTATATTAAAAATCTGCTATTGTTTCACTAACAAAGATTAAATCACAATGGGTAAAAATAAAGGTGCACGTATAGTTATTAATTTAGAATGTATTTCTTGTGTTAGATTCGTATTAAAATGGTATATTCTGTATAACCAACTTTTTATGCAAACCATCAAAATTCATATTTATAAGCTTTTATATTTAATACATTACTATATTCTATCTACTTCGCACATGTTATTTAACTAAACATTATATATAATTGATTTAATTAAAAAAAGTTTTATACCTAAAACACTAGTATCATATTATTTTCTGTTATATATTATAATAATATTATAACCCTAGATATCTAGATATAACTACACTACTTGTTTATTTTATTACGAATACTATATCTAGAGATCTAAGAATATGTGATCTAATCAAAATTACAAAACTTATACTTCTTATCAATAACAATATGTATATAAATATAGTTATATCAATATAAGAATAAATAATTCTAATCTAATCAATTCCTAGATCAACTATAAACTGTAGTTAGTTTTATATTTAATTCTGATCTCAACTCATAATATATAAAGCTCTATTATAAAATGCATGAAAACAATACTAATATAAAATTTTCATATAAATTTTTATCTACTCATACAAAATATATACCTAAAAGCATCTTTAAAATTATATACAAAGATATCATTATATTAATAATAAAATTGATTTATTTAAAAGGTTTTTTATACAATAAAGGACTTGTGGAAAAATAATACTCAAAGGTAGAATTAATCAAATAATCCAACTATCTCTATCATAATATAAGTGCGATTTATTTTTTAGTCCAATTTGAATCTCAAAAATCCTGACTACAAATAATCAATATATATGTGTTATTGAAATATATATAATCTATATAGAAATAATATGTTTTAATTGATGAATAATTGAATATTTATTTGCATACAATTTGCATGAAAGCTATCTAATAAAACTATGAATTAAATTATAAGATACTGACATGATATAAAAATAATCATTAATATGTCTAATTTTCAATACTATTGTATAACTATCAGTAAAACATATCTTAAATATTTATACCGTATCTATTTATGATAAAATATATAATTAAAGACCTTATAAAATAATTTTAAAAATTTAAAAATAGTTATATCTAAAATATAAAAATTTCTACTCTACTCGCTACGTAGTGTAATAAATTTAATGTGATATACTATAACATAAATTAAATTATAATCATATATGATTTATACTATCTATTTTATGTATACAAACAAGTATCTATACGCATATAAATATACACTACATACTACACACTACACACTGCAAGATACAGAATTATCAAATTAAATCATTTTACAATCACATAACACAAAATCAAAGAAATGATATAAAGTTTATAAAAATCTAGAAATCAATTATTTACTTTTGATAAATTATATTATCAATTTATACTTATAAGATAAAAAACTGTATAAGAAATATCTTGGCTACAGCTTTATATTCTAGTTTAGATGTTTGCATCTAACACTAATATCAATTTATATTTTAATTAGTCTTATATATTGGTAATATGAATATTGCTATTATGAGATACATTTAGTCTATCTATTAAAAAACAAGACTCTAATAAACTCTTCATAAATCTTCGATCGATTCTTCTCATGATGCTATTTATGATCACTCTATCATAAGTATATTTGTTCTACTACAAGAAAAAATTAATAGTTATGAATTCATGCAAAAACAAAATTTATACTTGAATTTTACTAACAAATTTAGTATTTAATATATTAAAAAATAATAAATTTATTTTTCACTATAAATATTTTATACATACAATTAATATGGGGGAAGAATTGTCTTAAAAAGAAGTATAATCATGTATTACTCTTTTAATAAACCTATAAGTAATAATAATATATATCATACTTCATATTATTAATATTTCAAATCATTCTAAACATATACAGAGAATACTTATTGAATATTTACACATTAAGTTTATTGACAATATATCTTAATTTCATGATATTATATCCAATTAAATTCATGATAAACAATGTACAGATTTCAAGATCTTTAATAATAAATTTATTTTATAACTAAATATATTCTATATACAAAACGGTATCAAAGTCTCATTCGTTCAAAACTACTGTAAATTTTATCAAAGCTGTACTTGTACTATAAAATATAGTCAACTATCAATTTTTTCACTTACAACTAAACAATTTGGTTATTGATATAAATATTCAAAGATAACGATATATTTAAAATATAATTTAATATATTATAAAACTGATAAATATTAATTCTTAATTCTATAATTCATAGAAGATATTTTTGCTATATTAATTTAATATTTTGTATTAAAATCCATATATCTATATCTTACAATTATCTCATATTAATATTAATAACCTATAAGTTTTATCTTAATTTTAATTCAGTATTTCAACGAATATCATTTATTACTAAATAATATATAATTTATCAATTAAGAATTTACGCTTTTATATGTTTATATATTAATACTAATCTATTATGAAATAACTAAAATAACAAATTTATAGATATCACAAATCAAAAAGATATAAAATATAAAGATCGTATACAGTTAGAGTAATTAGTATAACTATTTCTTTTTATTTATCAGAATCTGAGTAATAATAAGCCTATACCTTTCTTTTTTATATCTTGATATGCACTCTTTTTATTTATTAATAGCCCCCGTCTTATCTATTACTAATATGATAAAAAGCTATCAATGATTCGACTATTATGTGATCAAAAAAATTTTTCTTTTTATAGATAAATAAACTATATAATATGCGCTATCAAACTATATAAAATGTAAATTTCTTTTATAGCTTTTAATAAAAAACTATATATATATTAAAATATATTTTATTCTTTGTACAATTTACTTATAATTGAATATTTATTTTCAAGCTATATACATTATAAATTGTATTTATAGATAATGTATGACTCGTTATAAAAAATGACCAGCAAATCTTTTATGCATAGATATAAATAATATGCATATAGAATGCATATACAGATCCATCACACTTTATTATTGCTTAATTTAATTGTATATAAAATATATAAAAATAATACTTACTTCTATAGTCAAATATGAGCTCACACCTATCCTATTATACTAGTTTATTTCTTACAAAACATATTGTCTATGCTCTATTATATATGAATATTCTCTTATAATAACATAGTTTATTTTGTCATTTATGATATTCTTTGTACAATAGTTGAGTAAATGTAAATTGTTAAATTATTATTCAATAAAAATTTCATATATTTAAATTTATATTTTTTAATTTATATTTACTAGTAAAATTGTAATATAACGAGTAAATCTTAATTAACCGATTAAAAGTAGTGCTAAATATTAATTTTCAATAAATCAAATAATATTCCATTAAAAAACATTATCTGATTATCAATTGATATTTTATTGGTTTATTGTTCAGTTATAAATCATCAAAATAAAGTCATAAATACATAAATTAAAAATAGAATCTTATATATATTTAAAATATAGATTAATTGTTACAAAATATAATTGCATCAACCTACAAAAAAATGAACAAAAAGACTATATGAATATGACTATTAGCATGTAGTTTTAAAAAAAAATATTTTTTTAAAATTAATCAAAATATTAATTTTTAATATCAAAGGATCTCATTCCATATAGAAATCAATAGATCACTTAATAAAATATACATTAATTATAAGTTACTACTTAAACTGATAAAATTTGTAAGATTCGAACCCAAATAGTTGCATTAATAATTATCATATATTTTATCATCACATAAAAAATATTTATTTAATTATTTGACACGAATTTTTTTTATATATCTATAATAAAAAATGAAATTACTTTAATTAATATATTTGTAAAATAAATTTTATATGCTGTAGTAAATATATAACAATAGTATTTATGTTAATATAAATATAGTATAATAAATATATCGCTCAAAAAAAAAAAATTTGTAATTATATAAATTTCATAACATATCAGTATCATCATAGAAATAAATCAATAAGTAACCTATATTAGAATCTTATAGTTTATTTTGATTAATTTGCTGCAAAAATATGTATCAATTAAATCTGTATAAAAAATATATTTATGCACAGATTTTCCGAAAAATTTATCTAATCTTAAATGATAGATTAATATGATTCTACTAAATAATACATGTAAGTATATTGTACATTTACCCAATTAGAACTGTGTGACTTAATCTTTTTATATATTTCATTATAATCAATTATCAGTGATTTTTCTAATAATAAATACCGCCAACATAATATGATTTTTTTACTTGGCAATATAAGATTAAAATACTACTCTACAAATAAACACTGAACAACTCTCATTTAAGATTTATTTAATAATTTAAAAGTATGATTTTTATTAAAATTAATTCAAAAATAGATATAATTTTTTCTATGCAATATTATAATCACACAAAAACTATAATAATCAACCGTGACATCTATGGGTAAATCAGATACATATGATTAATTAAGCTAATAGTAACACTTTTGTATCATTTATATCATAATCAAATTATTTTCATGTATTATTATTTTCTAATAATGAAGCAATCTCAAAAAATTATATTAATTGATTTTAATCCATATATATATTGACATACATAAATTTTTCCTTATTCATATAAAAAATATATCATAATATATCAAAATTAGTATAAAAATCTATAGAAGCTTAAATTAATTCATCGAATATCAACATAAAAAATATAATTTTTTGTATATATAATTATGGCATATTAAATTATTAAATAAAATCATTTATATTGGAATATAAATATATTCATAAGAAATGAAGTAATGCTATCATTTTATACATTATAACTTATGGATACTTTTCTTATTTCTATTTCATATGACCTTCTAAAACTAAATCGAAAAAAAAAGTAATTATATTTTTTATAAATAATAAAATATACTTTTTTTATTGAAACAGAAATAGGCGATTAACTCTTGCTCATTATATAATTTATATATCCATTTATAAATTATATTAATTATTCTATTAGAGATTATTTCATTTCTTACATATTTATAAATATCTGGTATAAAATACTAACAAATATAAGATAATAACTATAAATCTTATTATGACGATATGTAATCAAACAAGTTAATAACTACCTATACTTACGATGTAAAATAGTAGATTACTATAATGAATAAGAAACTATAAAATATAATATTTATGATATCAATAGCAATAATATTAATCAGAGAGTTCTATTACATATTTATAATCTATACTATGTGTAATCTCAATCTTTACATTAGTGTCTGTATGTTAAAAAATGTATCATTTAGATAAGCATCTATGTAACTAAATTAGTTATACCTAGATGCCAATAAAACTTTTGATAAGTAATTATAATAATTAAATATCAGATTTGCGTACGCATATATTCAACCTACAAATAGACATAAATTGAAACATAAAACAACATCGACACGAATACATATTTTCAATCGTAAGATGAATAAATATTCTTTATTTTCATCTTTCAGCTAAAGATAGCTAGTTCAATTAATCCTAACAAACTGTCAATTAATGAAATGACAACTATACAAGAGATAAAGCTGGTATTTTTCGTTATACAACAGAAAAAAATCGTCGGTTTGATTTATTAACTTGAAAACTATTGATATTTAATCATAGCACATAGCACGTAATTATAACATATCATCGATCATTTTAATGATAGAATATTGTAACAATATTTATATAGTATAATAGTTTATTTTATTTCTCCACAATGATTCTATCCCTCTTAAAGATATAAAATATATTCTTTATGTATATCTCAATTGCTTAAAATTCTAATCTATGTTTTCAATATTAAATATTAATACTATGGTAAGTTAGCTATAAGAATATGGATAATTTTCTCTAACTAATCATTTATCATTAAAAATAGAAAAGTAATATTTTAATATTGGCTAATTCGACTAATCACTTCACATATTCATAAAAATATTCATTCCATATATTTCTCCTCTATAAAATTTAAATAAATGATAAGATAAATCGCCACACAAGATATTAGATTTTCTCTATTTCAGAGCTTCCTATAAAAAATTTTATAATCTATAACATAATAACCACTACAATTCCTAGTAAGTTTTAAATTTATAATAAAATAGATAAAACTTTAATAATTATCTAAACAGATAAATTAAATTAATACAACAAACAGATTAGAAATTAAAAAATATTGTCCATATTGTGTTACACATACAGATTTTGTATGATTTTTTTAAATAAATAGCTAAATAATAATCAATAATTATGTTATGTTTCCTAACATTATCTCCAGCGTGCTATCTACTCAAAAAATATAAGATATAAGCTGACACTATTTGAAGGATCATCCATAGACTGAAAATAAGATGCTTGAAGCTATTGTTCCTATTTATAAATATTAAAAGTATATCTATCATTTTAAAACTTATTTTAGTATAATTAATAACAAAAATTGTCAAATTATAATAACAAATTATAAAATCAAAAAAAAGAAAAAGTCTTTATATATTTGAATCTTCAGATATTAATCTATCTCTTAAAATCATTCTTGAAATATATTTTCATTTATCTGAAATCATAATACTAAATTAAATTAAACCTCTGCTTTATTTAAAAATAATAAAATTAACTCATTTAGGATTAACAAAATTGTGTTCAAAGCTTATTTCAAAAATCAAAATAAATAATTCTCCAATAGAAAATCTAATTACGATAAACGCTATAATAGTTATATTGAAAATTTGTTATACAGAAAACAATTTCATGCTTATAAAAAGTAAAATTTATATCCTAATAGTAATGATCATTATCAATAAGTAATTGTAACAATACTATTATGAGCCCAAAACCTGTCCAGAAAAACTATAATATAAACTTATGAGCCATAATAATTAGAACTTAATTTATTTTTCTTACATAGAGTTTAGATATTTATAATATTGTACTTGATAACTAATATCTAATTAATATCATTACTTGAATATAGTAAATATAACTTTAGTATTAAATATATAAATCTATTCTACTACATCAAAGAAATTAAATAATATTTATGATGAGCAACCGTCGCAACAATACACTAAAAAATTATGAAACAATTGATTATGTCTGACTGTATATGATCCTTAAAATTTTGACCCCAATAAATAGCATAAATTATTATTATATTATGATTGTTAATATAATCGTAATCAATTATCATTTATCATATTTTAATTTTATGAAAATAACACTTTCATATATATCTTTTCTAAAATGCTATATAAACTTAGACAATGTGTGATTAATAACTTATCTGATTCAAACTTATGAAAAATATCATTACTTATATATTAGATAACTTACTAATTTAGTAAAATATATCGGGTCTTACAATTATAACAAAAAAATGACTATTTAGTTTCAGAATCAAGTCAATAATAAATTAAATTTATAACTCGTCATACAACTATTTTTTTATTAATTATCTACTCTAAAGATGATATAGTTACACATCTTTCATCTATGCATATAGTGTAAAAAGACGATAATTTTTTATATCATATAATTAATAAAATAATCAAAAATATACTAAGCTATATGATTAACGAAATTTTGTAACAATTTTATTTATATTGTAAAAATATAAACTACATACTTTTCATAATACTCTTCAGAACAGATTTAAAATATAGTAATTCAATTTTCAAGAGATTTGATCTATCAATCAATTCTAAAAATTAAATTGTAAATTGTGAATAGAACAATATATGAATATATTTTATTTTTACCTAACATATATATATAAAGTCTATGAACCATACGATATTCAATTGTCATGTAAGAATCTCTTAGTAAAAGATATCTACCTATTTATCTTATTACGAGTAATCATGGCCAGTAAAATATAACTACTTATTAAAATTAAATTAGTACTACGCTTAAATATGTGACTTATTAAAATAATATCCTTATTGATAATGTGTATACTAATTATGGAATACATACACTGATAAAAAAATATACATAATAAATAATAATTGTCAAACTATATAAGAAATCGATTTTATTTATAGTTTTATATGATGTTTGATTCGTTATGCCAACATGCAATAAAAATCAATGTTCTATACATAAAAGCAATATATTCATCTCTTATAAGTTTACTATAATATTAATTTTATATGCATCTTCAGTAAAAGTTCGTAATTTGTATAGTATTCAATATTTATAAAATTATAATTGTAAAAGAATCATAAATTTAATTACATTAAAAACAATATATATACTATATTGGATAATGTGTTATTCATAAATTTATTATAAATAAATTTAAATACAGATTCACTATTCAATAAATAATATATGGATAAAATTTATTTAAATTATACATCAAATTGATCATTTATGAACGAATAATTCATTTTAACACTTATTATATATGATATTACAAAATAATATTGAAATAATAACGATGTAATTACAATGTTACTCTTTTATCAATTTTATTATATTTTTATCCACTTTCTAGATCCTGTCCTTATAATGAAAGATTCAAAGTTTATAAATCAAATAATTAACTTTATATGCATTTATATTAGTAAATAATCTAGAAACATATAATTAATTAATATATAAATTAACTCTATAAACAAAATATCTTTATAATACGTAATAATGATACTATTTTTTTATCATTTATATGTTTTGTATTATAAAAAACAATATCTTACAAAATTTGTATGAATATCAACTATAAAATATTAATTCGGACTATATCTAACTATAAGATCCTGAATTGAAAGAGGTAATGTTGTCTATGAGAAAAAATTCAACGATATTCTCTCATAAATCCTTGTTCGTAGTATTATTTAAATAATATTGTTAATATACTAATTACTATATTACTATACGTACTAATAAAAGAAGTTAATAGCAAATGATATTTACCTTTTATCAAAATGATATATCATTAATATAATAAAATTTCCGTATTATATACAAATTTAATTTTTAAAAAATACTTTATATACTATGTATCGTATTATTGAATTAATACATTTCTAATATAGTTTAAGTCACTTATTTTGCCTCTAATACTATAATAGCCAATTGTCTCACATTCTTATATAATTAATATTAACTCTTATTTATTAAATAGAGACTAATACTATATAATTTTATATATATACCCATAATTTAATATGAATGCATATCTATAAATAATGTTTAGATATTCTTATCTTACATATTCATATTTTAAACAAATTTACTAGTAATATTCTTATAAAATTTGAATAAATCATAAGATTTAGTCAATTAAATTTATTGGCAAATTAAATATTACAATCATCGTATAAATATAATATAATATTTAGTTACGATATAAAAAAAGAATACTGATCCATAATTCATTTTGCATTCAAGACTATCATTAAAATCGATTTTATTCATATCAAAGATATAGATTTATTACGTAAATTTATTTCTGATCAAGGAAAAATTTTTCCTCGTAGAATGACTGGATTATCCTGTAAACAACAAGTACGCTTCATTAACATAATATATCCACATATATCATATCAATATTACCGATTCGCAAAATGTCTAAAAGTATGAATTGATATAGAATCAATTTATACTGACGAATAGAATATAATACATTCTCTTGATTTATTGATATTTCAATAAACATTCATATATCTGTTGAATTGAATTAAAATACGATCTATTACACCTATGACTTAAAAGTGATCATAACATCACAAAATACTCTAGAATGTTTATCGATTATATTATTAAAAGAAATTTTTTATACATTAATTTATCATAATTTAGACAAAATGAGACATTATAAAAATGAAAAGTGACTTAATTAGCTCAAATATATATAACTCTATATTACCAATTTACCTATAATCGACTATACCCAAAGTTGTAATAATATGATTTTTGTGCTACAATTTTTTATGAATGTTTTGCCTACTTCTATTTTATTGGGTCAAGTAATAAACGATTGTGTGATTGATAAAAAATCAACATTTATATTTAAGATTAATTAGCTGTCTATAAACAGTACAATTATTTCAATGTTCTTTGACTATAATATTTTTAGATTACTATTAAAAGAATACATAATATATTACTAAGAGATTAGTAACAATGCTATTTGAATATATGTAAAATGAATTCAATTAATTGAATCCATATATTATTATCTTACTTGTAATTGTAATAATTTTTTTGAAAATGTGTGATCTATTTCAAGAAATAAATTATTTTATACAATTAACAAATGTATAAAATCAAACAGCATATACGAAGCTCAAAATAATTCCTATTACAATTGGAACACAAATTTAGATTTCTACTAATATAAATAATTTTATTTAATAAATAATAATAACTATTGAGTTAATTCGTCTATATATTACACCTTACTTCCAATATATCTATAGCACATAGCACTTAGTAAAATTTCTATGAAGATGATCAACTAATCTTACTTTGTATACTACATGTGTTGAGTAATATTAATTTTAAAAGCAATAGATATTCAACAACAATAATAGTAAATCTCAAATTATTCAATTTTATTTGTTGCAGTAATAACCTTAATCTCATGTTAATTGCTAATTAGAAAAATTTATAGCTCTAATACAATTTATTCGAATATCTATATTATCAAAAAATATTGTTATAATCGTAATATTGAAGTCATAACCAACCTGTACAATATAAAATTTCATATATACAGTTTTAACAAAAGAGATTATAGATGTAACTTCTGACACATCTTTATTATATAGTTATAGTGTCAATTTAATCATTTCTAAATCATCTTAATATAATTTCTCTCTATTTTATTATACTAATAATGGACAAAATCTACATATTACTATCTATTTTATCTATTTAAGTCTTAATGATAAATCATTTACAACAATTTTTGAATAACATAGTACTTAAGAAATATTTAATAGTCATATCAATATCATTAGTGTCTATTAATTAAAATTTCAGATTAACTGATTATTATTAGATCTAGTAGCAAAAATTATTTAATAGTAATTAATTTTATTAATAACGAGAATCAAAATATATTAACCGTCAAGTAAATATAATATCAATTTAGATTTTCAACATAAATTTTAATGCTATCGACAAAAATAAAATTATTATATATATCATTCCTCTAGAAATATTAACAATATCCAGATATATTTGTATTAGATAATAATATTTACTACAATTCTACAAAAAAAATTACTAAAGCTATTAAACAAGCACGCATCTTATCATTACTTCCTTTTGTAAACCAAGAAGCTATTTCGTAAAAAAATAATAACCCATGATTTAAAGATTTAATCATGGGGTTGAAAATATTAATTTAAATATTTTGTAATACTTGTAAGGATCTCATATTCTAAATTTAATTAAAATGAGTTGATATCAATAAAAAAAATAAAAGCCATTGAAAAATCTACTCTAATATTATTAAAAGCCATAAGAAAGTTAATAAATAGATAACTAATAAATAATATATGGCCTTTTGAAATACTAACAGAGAATAGAGATATTATAATAACTATAATTTGAGTAAAAGAAACAAGTTATCATATCTTATAATAGAGTATACTACGTATGGATAGATCAAAATCAATTAAATGAATCGTGATGATCAATAATTAGGTCATAATAATTGAAGCATTCATGATATGTATGTTAATCATACTTTATTTATTTCTACTCCTATTTATACCTAATAAAAATAAATAATTAATATACATACCTAATATAGTTAGAAAAAAATGAAAATCGAGATAAAATGAGTACAGCAACCAGAATTAAAATTATATACAGTACAAATATAATATCTCCACTATATCATCAATTAGCCATCATAATATAATAATTATCTCATGTTCGTACAGATGCTTCAAAATCATGCTAATCTATATATAAAGAAATATAGTATGATTAGCAATTAATAGCTTCGTTTATGTCATGTTCATTACACTTTCACCTCAAATTATCAATTATAATCGATATAAACTCACTAAACAATTAGTCTAATACTAAAAAAATGGATGTTTCTAGCAGATATGATGTATAATTAAAAAGATTACAATTTAGCTAACAAGCTATTAATCATAGATTAATCAAAAAAATAAGTATATTGAGGTAGACAGATCTTAGGCACGTGTTTCAATTTGGGTCAAAAAAATGTATGCTCTTAAATACTTACTATAATAAAGACATAATTTCATGAAAAGTAACATTAAATGAAATTACGCCATTCAAGCTTGAATTTAGCTATTTGCGTATAATAAATATCTATGATATAATTTAACCCCATTTATTTAATATATAATTTAATTAAAATACCATGAATAATAATATTATAAAATTTTTACAACTAAATAGAGGAAACTGGATTATACAAAATAATACTTATAATTTGTTTAATAATCAATCTTTGCAATCGAAGTATCAAATCAATAGCATCTTCAACAAAATATTATATGATTCTCAATCCATGAATATAAATATAATTTTTTCTATTTCGAATGATCAATTAACCGATTATTTCATAATACCACTTTTTCAAAACAAACAATACTGCTCAGGTATTATAATTAGAAATAATCTCAATTGCCCCGATTTTATACAACAAGGCTCGTTTCTATTGTGTGATAATTTTTCTATAATTACCTATTTTGATAATGGTCAATTTCAAATATATGAAAAAATCTGGTTTGAACATATTAATTTACGATTAAGAATACAAGTTATTAAAGAATTTGGTCATTCTATTTTTATTTCTTTTAGCTCCGATATTAGAAAATATAGTATATAATATCTTTGTTACTTTTTTTATCCATTTATCCTCTTTAATAAATAAAATTAACACTTAATATCCCCTTCTTTTGAAAGTAAACTAGCCAATATATGATTATATAGTATTAAATGATATAATATAATAGTATTTTTACTATTATATTATTTACATACATTTTTTATAGCTTTTTGATTTATCATTTTGTAACTAAATTTTAATAATTTCCAAATCACATGAGCAGTGAGAGTGGTCTTTCTTAAACAAATATTTAAAAAATATCTTTTTATTTATATTATCAGATGCCAATTACTTTTTTAATAACAAAACAATATTATTAAAACTAATTAATCAATTCATTTATAATGAAAATATTGATGTTGATAGTATTTTCATGATCGTATTTTAAAATAATATTTTTAAAATTTATCTATATTATTATTTAATAAAACCAAATGAAAAAGTATTTCGTCAAATAGATGTATATTGTCATAACAATATATTATAATTTTATAAATAAGTATCGAACAATTATAAACAACAATATAGTTTGCAATTTTCTATGTATTGTTTTATCGATGAAAATCTTAGATTAATGATCAAATTGTAAAATCATTATAATAATTTATCATATCAAAAATTTTTTATTTATAATTTTCTAATACTATTTATTTTTCTAAATTTTTTAAATCTACCTACACATGCGTATCCAATTTTTGCACAGCAATCATATGAAAATCCAAGAGAAGCAACTGGTCGAATAGTATGTGCTAATTGTCATTTAGCTCAAAAACCAGTTGAAATAGAAGCTCCCCAAGCCGTTTTACCTAATACAGTATTTGAAGCTATTGTGAAAATTCCTTATCCAACTAATACACAACAAATTACTGCTGCTGGTAGCAAAAGTGGATTAAATGTTGGTGCTGTAGTAATTTTACCAGAAGGATTTAAATTAGCACCAAAAGATTTAATTCCTGATAGTATCAAGGAAAAATCAAAAGGAGTATATATCCAACCATATAGTACTAAACAAGATAATATTTTAGTTGTAGGACCCATTTCTGGAAATGATCATCAAGAAATTATTTTTCCAATATTATCACCAGATCCTAGTACAAATAAAAATGTACATTTTTTAAAATATCCTATTTATGTAGGAGGTAATCGAGGCCGAGGACAACTATATCCAAGTGGAGAAAAAAGTAATAATAACTTATATACTTCTTCTACTTCTGGACAAATCACTAAAATTGTTCAAACAGAAAAAGCTGCAACAAAAATTTATATTCAAAATGTAAAAGGAGATGAAATTATAGAATCTATACCGTATGGATTACAATTATTAGTATCAGAAGGGGATACTGGTGCGGTTCGTTCTTCAGTAAAATAATGACAAAAAAATATTTTTAAATCTTTAGCTACAAATTTATCGAATTGAAGCCTGTACAAATTAACTAAATGGCTCTAAGAATCCAAAGCTCTATAAGATAAAAGAATATAGAATAATTCATGCTGTAAAGTTAGCTTGCAATTTCAGTGTCATACAATAATGCTAAAGCCAAAAATTTAAAGTGGAGATAGAGTCTTACTTATCAGAAATATGCTTCTATGACTATATATCCTAATTTACCTAAAAAGTGTCTAAACCTTATATGTCTGGATCTAGCTAATAAATCTACTAAATAAGATTTTCATTTACTCGTATTAATCCTATGTATAATTAATACAATCCGAACTAGCAAATGATCACTATGGTAATTGTCTTAAAGCTTATCAAGGAAACAATCGGAACGAATAAAAACATATTAAATTCTGCTTAAGTAGGTTAATAAATTGCTACACTCTGATCTAGATAAATTAATATGGATCATTAAGTGAATTACTTAACTAAAATGACTTCAGTTAATAACCTGAGTGTCTAAAATATATTTTATTCAGAAAAGAAATTTTTATGCAACTAATATGAACATGCTGTATTGAAGATTAAAGACATATCTATTAGCAAAAATTTCAGGAAGATATCTTCCGTCTTCAAAATACAATATAAAAATTAATCAAAATAAAGAATTATAAATTTGTAAATCCATTAATTACCAAGACTCTTATTAAATTTTGAAGCCCATAAATTCTTTGATCTTAACGTTCAATACATTGTATCACTTAATAAAAATAAGATAATAATAGCAATGCGTCATATAAGAAAACTTAATGAAAAAAAATATTAACAATATTTGAAGTTCTAAAACATTAAAATTGCACATCTTTAAAAAAGATTACTTTATTATACCCATATTAAACGTAATGAACCTAAAACACATTATTTAACATATAATCCAGCAATAAAACATAAAACTCTCTTCGAGCCTATTCAGTTGATATCTGATTCGAAAAATGATTAAGTATTCCGATTGAAAAGATCAAACATAAATGTTCCCCAAAAAATTTTTATGAATCCAAATCACATCAATATAAATTATACACTATGTATTGTAAAGTTAAATACGCAACAATATTTTTACCAAATAAATAATAAAAATATACATTTCAAAGATCCTTAATAGTGGTATATTACAAGATCTATTCATTCGTATTAAAGCTAGATATATATAAAAAGCATCATAATCTATGAGAACACTCCATAAAATAAGTTACATATACAATTATAACATTACTTTCACCAACTTAATTAAAATAACGTCATCCGAGTAAACAGTTTAATTTAATAAGTCATAATCCGCATAATCATATACTAATGAAGAAAAAAAATACTTGCTTATTAGCAAAAAGATTAAAAATAAAAAGACGAAAACTCATCTAGAAACATTAAAATATAATTATATTGAATAGAAATTCAGAATACAATTAGAGAAAATTTAAACTGAAAAAAATCCAACTTAGGTGATTAATACAATTATAACAGCAATGTAAGATACCAGCTTTTAAAAAATGAATACAGTCAAAGTAATTTATATTAAATAAATTACCATATTTATTGTACTTTATCAAAAATTCACTCTTAATCTATTAATCACAGTATTTCCAATATTGTCAGCAAAGCTATTAATAAATTCATAATACAAGATAAATCAAATAATAATAAATAATACAAAATTTATAAAAATATACAAATAGAAGCCTTCATAGTTTCAATTGTTATGAATATTTATTATAGAAATCATGTTACTGTACACATCTTTCATTTACCCATGACGATATCTTTAAAGTAAAAATAAACAATATAAAATTACTATTATTATAACGCATATATAAAAAACAAGAGATTAAATCTATTGCTTGTAATTTAGAATATAGTGTTGATGATTCTATTGACCTCGATTTTATTAATAGAAATGATATAAATAATTTATATAAATATATTTCTATGCTCCAACAAAAAACTGATTAATACTAACATATAGATTCGTTAGAAAACTAGCAATTAAAAGCCTTAAAATATACGATCCGTATCAATTAAAACTCTCTCATACGGATCTGAATGAGAAATAAATCCTATAAATCTAATAAGTATACGATGCCACTGATAATATGTTATAACCTTTGAATAAATTATATCGAATATAGATTAAATGGATAAATTGACTCAAACTACAAGTAGATACACCTCTGAATAAAGATCCAAACGTAGGTGGTTTCGGCCAAACTGAAACAGAAATTGTATTGCAAAGTCCTGCGCGTATCCAGGGTATGATTATTTTTTCTTGTGTAATTATTATTGCTCAAGTATTTCTAGTATTAAAGAAAAAACAATTTGAAAAGGTACAAGCAGTTGAAATTGTGTGATTTCTACTAACTAAACTATAATTGATATTTAAGTTATATCCAATATATGCTAATCTATGAATTCGTATTTATTTCTAATAAAATTTTATTAACCCAATTGTCGGTATTATTGTATTATAAACAACTAGATTAATGAAAACGTAATTAACTATAGTAAAAAATTTCTATTGACTGCCTGTCAATAATATATTATTTGGGAGTGTCACTTATAAGATTCAATTAATTGTCTTTTATTACATCATCGTGAGCTAATAAAATAATTATATATATAATGGTCTAAATATGAAGAGATAATGCGACAATTCCATTATCATTTTGATACAATTGTAAGAAAAAACCATAATCATTTAATATTGAACATATATTTTATCTCTAGATATGTATTTAAAATAAAATATGAAAAATTAATATACATATACTACTACAATTCGATAATATAAGAAATCTTATTATCTGATAATTTATAATCTTTTATTTTGTACACGTATAAATTTTAAATTTCTTAATTTATATCTATTTTGTTCTTTAATATTAAATAGAAAAGAAGCTCTAACATTCATGCTAGGGCTTCTTTTAAACTTTATTGATTCTAAACAAATAACTATATCAATCGTACAATTACTAAATACAATTTATATAATAAAAATAACACAATAAGCTAAGCAACCTAATTTTTTAAACTAATTGAAATATTTTATTATGTACAAATTTTTTAAATATTCAATACAATGACTAATTTTTATTTTTTTATCTTATAGTTATTAATTCTAATCTATAAAACGTATTTAATATCAGGAGATATTCAATTGTAGGATAAATAAATTATTTAGTATCTATATCTTATAATATCAGCTGATTTAAACTGTTATAAATTCATATCCGCTCAAAATAACAAATATAACTCTAAATCTATTTATCTTAATATCTAAAGTCTAGATGGATTATATGATAAAAAATTAGATAAAAGATCGATAAAATATCATTTTTTAAAAATCAATTAAATATTACTATAATTATATTTTATTTCATATAGTAAATATAGATGCTCATTTTTAATTCAACATATGAATATTTATATTCTATATCTTTGTATCTTAGTGATATGAAATGAACTAATGACTATTGATACTTTGCAAATTTTACATAAATAATATAAACATTCAGCAGAATAACGTTTATTCAATGAAATTATTTTACATTAGTATTGTATTAAATTTAATACCGGTTCTACAATATTATTAGCCATTTTTCCACTTTTATCGTAAATAAGATAACTCATACGAATCCATGCAACGTAGTTTTATAGAGTTATTATATATAACTATAAAATTAAACCTCGTTTAACTGCAACTGGTAACTCGTTATTTGACATTTAAACAGTCATAAAATATAAAATTTTAATTAACTTAACAGCTAGTAGCTTAAAAGATTTTGCTATTATTGATATTGATACTCGAAATCAATTTAATATCCAAATTGTAGATTTATAAGATTTGAAATTAATTACTTATAACCCAACAATAATTATAAGGTACAAAAATTATACACTTCAAATAACAAAATTTTGGCTAGGACATATATATATTTCTATATATCGAATACGATTTGATAATCCAGCAATATTTTCTATACTAGATATCAAAAAAATATTTATATATTAGTATGTATAAAAAATTAAACCTTTATTGTAATAATAATGTTATTAATTATATAAGAAATACGTATTTCTATCTAAATTTATTATTTCTAAATATATAATTTTTATCTTTTTATAATAGTAATTCCTAGACAAATTTGTCATAATATTTTTTTTGATTTATAATACATAATAATAAGATTGCGTGCGATTTGTTTTGAAATGTATATCCTATTTTTCATTCATGATGACATTGTTAAGATTATATAAATATAATTGAAGTTAAATCAAATATTTAAAATAAATAAATTTTTATAATAAATAATAAATACAAGTTATTTGATATCTTTTTATCCATATACCTTCCTCCTAATTTATTCAAAATAAACATACCCTAGCATATATTCTATGTTACAAGAATAATCATTCACATACATATTTTTTTCTTTTTTATGTCAATAAATAAATTTTTAGTATTATCCCTATATTCTACTTCCATAATTAGATAAAAAATATCAAAATCTACATGACTAATATGAAAAATGCTAACTTCACATGTTGAATTATCTCGGATAAAATAAATATAGAGCAGCGATATATTTAATGCTTTTTGTATATCATTAAAATTTAATAAGAAATTCACATCTTATTTTCTATTAGAGAATTTATATTTTTTCTTAATTCGAATAAATCATTCTACGGTCTTTTTAGTTTTTATAATTTGAATATGCTTTTAGTCGAAATTTTGACTTTCTTTCAAATAATATATAATTTGACTTATGTATAGTAAATAAATTAAATAATGTTAATTAATTCATAATTCATTGATAATAGTATATAGTTATCTATACACAGATAATTAAATCCCTACTAAATTATATTTTAATATACGGATTCAATATAGAATGATTTAAACTATAAAAGAATACTTATTATAAATTAAAATCTCTTATATGTATAAGATTTAATATACGTTATTCAATCTTAATGATAATATATTTATTATTATTAAAAAAACATTATTTATTATAAGGAGTTTATATGAAAATAGCAGGTATGTTTCAATGCATAAGCATAAATTTTATAAATGATATTTTAATAATGTAATAAAGATAAAATGTGATTTATTGAATCATATGTAATTAACTTCATGTTTATATTTTTTTGTAATGTTTCAAAAGTATATTATTAATAACAAATTAATAGGAAATACAAAGATACTAAATAAACTATAAAAATGCTTAATTGAAAAATAAGACTACGTTTATACTTCCTAATATGAATATGTGTGATATTCTATTTTAAGTAACTATTTCATTTTATTGTACTAATCAATATAATTAACAATATGAGATAGTTTAATATAATATATGGTACGTAAATTTTAACTACTATTTATATTTAACAATTTTTCAAAAATTATAAAATGTTAAATAAGTAGTATATATATATATAATTCAAAAAAATTCTATACATTTATAAAGCATGAACTATTCCATTATAATGATATAAAACTAAAAATCATACATCATTATAGGAGTTAAAAATTCTTGTATTTTTCCGTTTATATATATTTTCATATAATTCAATAAACTAAATAATATATATAGACTTAATCGTATAAATAGTATATTTTCTATTCTACTTTATGAGACATAATAAACAATATATTTATAATCCATAATTGAATAATAAATCACGTATAAAATAAAATAAATTTAAAGAGATATATAATTATTAACTAATACCTCAAATTAAGAATATTTTACTTATAAAATGTAAGAATTTTTGATATCATAATCATTATCAAGACTTGCATATAATTTAAATTATTTTTCATCTTTAAGATGCATTAATCTATCATATATATATGTTATCAAAACTTTTCTCATATTGATAAACACATACTAATTTATAGACATCATCATCAATAATCCGTATATTAAATCAGAATGCACATTTATTATAAATAGTTTAAAAATTATCTTATCCGTTACTCAATAAGTAAGCTTTTTATACTTGAAAAATTCAATAAATTTTACTCACATTATTGAAAAATTAAAATTAATTTAACAAGTCGATACATTATAAAAATCTATAGTTTACTAATCTTATATATTGATAAATATAACACCTGTCACATTATAAATTATTGCTTTGAACAAAATCATAGTGGTATTTTATATTCTCAATCTCCTATCTCCATAAAAATTTAATACTACAAAATATAATATAACAACTTTATTCACTATATTCTATTCAAGATATATTAAATTACATGCTTTTCAAGATAATAACTAAAAGTAAGTAATAAGTAGATATTTAGTTATTAATTAATTTACTGACTATTATAAAAATCTATATCTATTGATCGAGCAAAGCTATTGATTAATAATAGATCATATTACGCACTTATACATTCAATAGTAAGTAGATATAACTTCAATTATAATTATCTTAGCCTCAATTTAATATCAAAATTATTATGCCCAAAATCATAATTATAAAATCATCAAATTTGAAGTAAACATAAATCCATATAATAACAACCTCTTAAATATGTATTACCTAAAAGAGATCTCAATGATATTTCATTAACCTCAATTTTAAATACTCTTCCTTTCCTTATAAAGAGATGAATAATTATCTATAATTCTTTAAAAATGATACTCTTCTATAGTTAATTTATTAGTTCATAAAGATGATATCTATTGTGCAAATATTTATTATAATATTTTCATAAATTACCATATTTAAAAAGTAAAGCCAAATAATCTGATAGATTTTATTTGGATTCAATAGGTTGATCATTATTATACTGTTATCAAACACCTATTTATATGGAAAAGGTGGGATTGGAAAATCAACTACTAGTTGTAATATTTCTGTGGCCTTAGCCCAAAGAGGCAAAAAAGTCTTACAGATTGGTTGTGACCCTAAACATGATAGTACTTTTACTTTAACAGGCAGTTTAATTCCGACAATTATAGATACATTACAAGCCAAAGATTACCACTACGAAGATATTTGGCCTGAAGATGTTATATATGCGGGATTTAACAATGTAGATTGTGTAGAAGCTGGAGGGCCTCCAGCAGGTGCTGGATGTGGAGGATATGTAGTAGGTGAAACTGTAAAACTATTAAAAGAATTAAATGCTTTTGATGAATATGATATTATATTATTTGATGTACTTGGAGATGTTGTTTGTGGTGGTTTTGCAGCACCTCTAAATTATGCAAACTATTGTATAATTGTTACTGATAACGGTTTTGATGCTTTATTTGCAGCAAATAGAATAGCTGCTTCAATTCGTGAAAAATCACGTACTCATAATCTTAAACTTGCTGGTATCATTGGCAATCGTACTAGTCAAAGAGACTTAATTGATAAATATATTTCTCATGTACCAATGCCTATCTTAGAAATAGTTCCTTTAATTGAAGATATTAGAATTTCTAGAATTCAAGGAAAAACTTTATTTGAAATGTCTAAACATAATGTGAATCTAAGATATGTATGTAATTACTATTTAAATATTGCAGATCAAATAATTGCACAACCAGAAGGAGTTGTACCAAAAGAATCTCAAGATAGAGATCTCTTTAATTTATTATCAAATTTTTATTTAACTGGAGAAAAAAATCAACTAGAATTAAATAGTTTATAAAAAAAGAGATCAGTTTTTATAAATCAAAAAATTTATGACTGTTTTAAGAAAATATGATATATTAACATCATAATATTTTTAATCCCTAATATCGTATTAGGGATTAAAAATACTATACTATATTAAATATATCAATAAAAATAAATAATATTATATTCTAATAATGATTAAATCATTAGTATAAATCAACGATGAATTCAAAACATAGAAATGAAATTATTATTATTTTCTAACAAAAAATTAAATTATGTCCACTAGCAATCTACAAACCATTACATTTGAATGTGAAACAGGAAATTATCATACTTTTTGCCCAATTAGTTGTGTATCTTGGCTATATCAAAAAATAGAAGATAGTTTCTTTTTAGTAATTGGAACTAAAACGTGTGGTTATTTCTTACAAAATGCGATGGGGGTTATGATTTTTGCAGAACCTCGTTATGCAATGGCAGAACTAGAAGAAGGTGATATTTCTGCTCAACTCAATGATTACACAGAATTAGAAAGATTGTGTTTGCAAATAAAAAAAGATAGACAACCTAGTGTTATTTTTTGGATTGGTACGTGCACTACGGAAATAATAAAAATGGATTTAGAAGGTATTGCTGTACAACTAGAATTATCAATTGGTTTACCTATTGTAGTAGCACGTGCTAATGGCTTAGATTATGCATTTACACAAGGTGAAGATACGGTATTGGCAGCATTATCTAATAAATGTCCTAATAATAGACAAAACAAAAATCATAATATTATCTCTAAAAATAATCATCCTCCTTTAATTGGTGTGAAATATGCTATAAATAAAATTGTATAATAAATATCATATATGCATATAATCATTCAGTAGGTCATTATAATTATCTTGATTATGAATTAACAAGGTACGTCTATCATATCGCCGCTATTACTATATATATTAAATCCATTCTATTATATCAATAAATATATATTATTTATTATATTATAAGTCAAATCATAAAAACTAACACAGAATAAATAAAATAATTTAAATTTAATGAATCATACAGTATATTTTACAATAATGGATATCTTCAGTAAAATCCTAATTGTATTTATTATATCTTTAGTTTAATTAATTTTCTTTTAAAATATTAAAATAATGAATATACATAATTTAAATACATACTGTATAAACATTTTTTCCATACACTATGAAATCGTGAGCACTTTTATATAATTCAAAATAATAACAAAGAATAGAATGGTATATTAATAGAATTTCGTAATCATAAACTTTAACCACCAGCCAATAGATCATACAAGTTCAATAGGATTATTCAAATTTCTCATCTATCAATTAAATTATATATAATGTTTTTACTAAATATTTTTTCTTAAATAAATTCATTTTATGATATCTAAATAAAACATTAAAATAGTCTACAATAAGTTATAATCTATATAAAAATAACACTTTATGTATAGATTTGCACAAAAATCCTAGTTTAAAAAAAAACATAATTAATTGTAAGACAGGGTGCGTTCATAATCACCAACACTTTATAACCGATAATAATAGTACATATTAAATTTAAATATTAAGCCTATATGTCATAACAATTATTCAAATCATAAATAAATAAATGAATCATATTAACTTTAAGATATTCATTATAATCTCAAACTAAAATAATGATATATGTTTGTATTATAAAATGCTAATGTTAATTACACGCTATATGATATATCTGCAAATTTTAAAGCTTGCTTATAAATTTACTATAGAAAATCATGATAGTTATACTATGAATTGTATAATATAAGTAACATTAGATTAAAGCTACAAATCTATCATCAATTTTTACTGTGATTAGATGATAATTGCATACTAACATATTACTCTATTGTGAGTAAGCAATATAGAAAATTATAATATTCTATAATCTAATCTATAAAATTGTTATATATGAAAAATTTTAATTTCATTATATCGCTTAGTAAATAATTTATCACTTATCATTAATTTTATTAATCCATATATAAAAATGCATCATAGCAATAAATAAGCTATATTCTAAGCATTTAATGTATAAGATTACTCATGAATATCATTTAGTAGTAATTATAATACATAATATTTAATCTATAATTATTGTTTATAAGAAATTTTACTCTTTATATTCTAACAAGATATAATTAATTGCAGAATAAAGCTAGAAATATTAAATCTTCAAACTAGATTCTATAACTATATTGATCATTAATTTGATAAATACATTATATATTTACAATTTAAACTCATTTTAAAATCTTTATTGTCCTTTAACTAATGCATACAGTATAAAAACTGTAATTAAAAAATTTATATATTTACAGCTTTGATAGAAAGATGTGTCATCAACAAATACATCAATTTAGAAAAGATTTCTGTTATTCCTAATGAAATTATTTGGATCTCTCCCTGAATTAGTTGTCAATCAATTAACTAATGAATTAGAAAAATATAATATTTTAGTATCTGGTTGGCTACCCTCGAGTAAATATATGAATCTTCCAGCTATACAAGAAGGTGACTATATAATTGGTGTCAATCCTTTTTTAAGTAAAACTGCAACCACTTTAATGAGGAGAAAAAAAGCTAAATTAATTCAAGCTCCTTTTCCTATTGGACCAGATGGTACAAAAAAATGGATAGAAAAAATTTGTGTAACGTTTAATTTACCCACTCCTGGATTAGAAAATAGAGAAAAAGAAATTTGGCAAACTTTAAATCCTTATATTGATATTCTTAAAAATAAAACTATTTTTTTTATGGGTGATAATCTATTAGAAATATCTTTAGCACGCTTTTTTATTCGTGCTGGTATGATTGTACATGAAATAGGAATTCCATATATTGATAAAAGATTTCAATCTGCAGAACTTTTATTTTTAGAAGAAACTTGTAATTATAAAGAGGTAATTGTTCCAAGAATTATTGAAAAACCAGATAATATTAGTCAAATTGATCGAATATATGACTTGCAACCAGATTTGATTATTACAGGTATGGCTCATGCAAATCCTCTAGAGGCTAAAGGATTCAATACTAAATGGTCTGTAGAATTTACATTTACACATATTCATGGATTTACTAATGCAAAAGATATTTTACATTTAATTACTAAACCCATATTAAGAAATTTTTATAAGCAAGTAAGTGGTAATATTTTATAGTTTTTTCCTAATTTATTATCCGTTAATATTAATATTATGAAGGCTCTTTACAGTTAAAACTGTAAAGAGCCTTCATAAATCATTATATGATCAATTTAATATAACTAGCAAAATTTCCAGAATAAATAAATAGAATATATTAAATACAAAACGCATATAATTACTCATATCAAATAAATCCTATTATCATATAGTTATGATATCATATATTAGATATTATGTACACGTAAACTTATAGATACGTCGATTTATATTAAAGTTGTAAAAAAATAGAGACAGACAAATCACTCAAAGTTTAATCAAGAGATGAATGATGAATACATCAAACATATGGTAACAATGTCTTCATATTACCTGGTAAAGTTATTATATTATATGTGTTTTTATATAGAAAGCTATCTCTTAAAAAGTATTTTACTAATTCTAACATATTGATAAATAAAAATTACTGGAATTTTCATTGTAAAATGTAATAATCAAAAAAATCAATTTCATTAATACTGTACCATAAATAATAAAAACCTTTCTTTGAAAATAATAAAGTAATTATGTATAGATAAAATAATGCTAAATGATTAATCATTTTATAATTAATGTCTATACCGTTAAATTTATTATAATCAATATATTTATACAAATAAAACTGAAATTTTTTACAATATTGATCTAAAAGTTCTGATTTAGTATATAAATTTGATAAATTATTTACCTCAACTACTTCTTGTAAGATCGTTCTTATATCTAAAAATAGAATCAATTTTATAGGATAAAAGATCTTTTTCTAAAAACTATAAGAATTAAATTTATAAAATATATAGCTTTTGATTAAATATTTTATATTTCAGAACTTAATTACTTATTCATCTTATTCAATATTTTAAAAATTAACCATTTAAAAATCATTTTAACAATATATAAATTTTTTTCATCTATTGTAGATTATGTAGATTATTTATGATGAATATCGATTGTATATAACCAATTTTAAATTTGATAATTTTAATTCTATTTCATTAATCACTCTTATTAAAGAGATATATCACTAATCTCATACTAAAATTGTATACCTTACAAATTATAAATTGATGATAATAATATGCTGTAATTTAATCAAGTAGTAAATTATTTTATAGTTATAATCTGCATATGCATGAGTAAAAATATTAAAATATTTCTACCAGAAGTCACAATTCTAAATAATAAATAAAAATTGCCAACTCAACATTCATTGGTAAATTACTATCAATATAAGCGATAATTTTACTTAGTAAAAATGTATAATTATATAATGAGTAAATTAAAAGATATTGCTTTTAAAGTATCATTATTAGTATCTCTATTCTAACATATCATTATCAATCTCACTATTGTTGAACCTGAACATCTTGAAAAAAGTAATAAAATATTTCTATTATATCATATAAATTATTAATAGAAAGCCTTCGATTATGATAATGATACCTTAATTGATTATTACATCTATAATAATTAATATTCTGTAATAGTTTAGCTGATCGATTATAATTGGGAAACAAATATTCTAATGATAATGCTTCAATTGAAAACATTAAAAAATCTAAATTTTGATAGATTAAATTTGGATTGCATTTCATATATAATTACAAATGTAATTTTAAAATTAAGTTTATAAAGTCTATGTAGTCTAAGCTATACTAATTTATTCTTCACTTAGAGAATCAATTATAACTGAATACTTAATCATCATAAAATATACCTAGTTACTATATTGCTCATTAAAACTGAATTTAATATTCTATCTTATTCTACAGCTTTTTATGTTATGGAATGAATATAGTTTATAGAAGTATAATCAAGATATAGAACTTGCTATAATTTATATGTAAGCTTCTAAAAAAATACGTTTATTATACTGATCTATAAAATTATATATTAATCTATATTATAAAATACCAAACCCGATGTATGATTATTATTTCACTTATTTGTAATATATAAAATGATGTCGAATAATATAATTTAAGTGTATGTCGTAGCTAACTTATACAAGATATAAATTCTATACACTTTACATTAATTATTTACTTCATCATATATAAAACTATATCTAATTTTAAAATCATAAGACTTGAGTCTTTTCGTATCTAAATAAATAATAAAATATTAGTGCTATAATTAATTCGTCAAATAATTTAAATTATTTAATATTTATGTAAATACTCTCTAGAAATGATACTGATATAAATCAATTTTGTAATACATCACTTTAAAATTATAGAAATATGTTTTTAATATAATATTTAAGTAGCATTTTACAAGCAAACATCATCAAAAACTGTAATAGAAGAAATTAATACAATCATGCTATCATGCTATCATATTATTATCTTTGCAACCGATTTGAATTATTTTTTAATATTTAATATTTATAAAATTACTTATATATAAACGAATTGCACACATTTTTTTTGCAATACTAATTAATATAACATCGAATATAATAAATATAATAATTATAAAGACTAGAGACTTAAAGATTACAATAAGTTTCTGCTACTAAAAAATGATATTTAGTTAAACTAAGACACTCTTAGCTATTGTTTTATATTCACAATATATAGTTTATAGCTATATTCTCATAATAGATTCATAAATGATTAACCAACCTGCTAAAATTATTTACTAATAAATATAATTATACATATTGATATGCAAAAAATATATTCCATCTTAATATCAATAAAAAAATATTAAATACTGAAATCTATTAGAAAATCTCACATTTGGGTTAAGTTAAATTGCCCCAAAAGAGAAGTTATGATGCTTGCCTTATATGATAAATTCTCTGTCATAGATAAATAACGTATTGATTCTATTGTATAAGTAATTGGATTTAAACTGGCAATAACTTTTAACCATGATGGCATTTTATCTAACGGTGCTAGTGCTGTGCTTGCAAATAAAATAGGTGAATTAACTAAAAAAATAAAAGCTAATAATTCAATGTGACCTGGTAAAAAAAATGTAAGCCAAAAACTAAATATGGTAACTCCTAAAATCATAAGTAACAAGACACCATTAATTAGTATTAATCGATAATAGTCAAATGGAATTGATTCATAAAAGGTAAATTTGAATAGTCTATTGTACTATATTAAAAATTATAATATACAATAATATGAATTATGTATTACAATTTAAAATAATGTTTTTTCTATACACTATTCTATTCGTAAAATCATGCGAAATTCTATAACACTAAATGATTTATAATTGATCTAGAATTATTCCACTCTTCTATTATAAGATAATAATTATATCCTATATCTTATTATTTTTATTAGTTATTTGTTTAAATTGATCCAGACATTTTAGATCGTAAAATTGTAAATTTTACTTATTTATAATCATAAAATTTTAAAAATCATCTTTCTGACTAAATATATAGTAATTTATTATCAATATTATAAAGTACGAAAATAATTAATCTTAATAGCATAGGTTTATAAAATCTATTATCAAGATTAATACTAATACTCAAAACTTAAACACAACTTTATTTTTATATGATAGAAAAATTTTTTTACTCATTATTAATATTTTTGTTATATAAATTGTGATTTAATAAAAATTAGTCATCTATCACTAAATGATTATTATGATAGAATACAGAGTGAAATATTCCACAATTATTTCATTATAAGAATGAAAAATTTTATACTAATCACTAAATCTAAATTCTTACTATTATTTTACAAAAATCGATGTTATAAATTTTATTGTATGAATGTTAATTCTTATCATATTGTTGTGGATATTTTAAACGATACCTTGCGTGAATCGAGCAATTTACTTAATAATTATTATGTATATAATCAAATAATTCAGTATCTTACTATAGATAATCAATTATGATTTCATATACTTTTAAACTTATAAAATTTCTCTTTCATTCAGATCCGTACTTTAGACTTTCACCTCATACGACTCCAAGGCTTATGGGATCTCCAAGTTTAAATCTATTAATAGATTAATATGCATGGCATGACCAATCCTATCAAGAATCTGCAGATTCTTACGTATGTTGTTCTAGTGATTTAAATTAAGATGATGAAGTTCTACTGTATCCTCTTTTTCTTGTCAAAAAAAGATTATATTATCAGTGATGTGCGATATTATCTTTATGCTTAATTCGCAATACAATCACGCCCAATAACTGTATGTATAAGAATATTAGAGACAAGTAGGAATATTACAATATTTTCGGGAGTTATTTCGTATCTGAAAAATCTTACTTGTCATATATATGCTTTTAGCGATGATTAAAACACTTTTTTATCTATAGAAAAATATATATAGGTTTGATAAGTACTTCATAATTTATTTTATCAAAACACTGTTCTATACATAATTCTCGAATTAATTGTTAATAATTAGAATTCGATTTGTATAAAATGATGAAAAGTGTAATATTTCATATTTTGATTAATATATCCTATGTATTATCATTTGTCTACATCCTGGGGCTTCCTTAGAAGTAAATATCTCATATTCAGGTTTTAATGTATATTTAACTATGCGTTGAATAAGTCGATCTTTTATGGTACGGATGCCAAGAAATCGTTTTTCTCCATTCAATTTAAGTATTCAAACTATCCTAAGTAGCTTTTGTTTATATTTATTGACCTCAACTACTTCAAATCTAGAATTTGCAATACCATCTCATATATCCCTACCGTTACTTTAAATATGTTCCGTTGATTTACCTTTACCAGTAGCAAAAAATTTAGCTGATCAAAAATGAAATAATAACATTTATAATTTACTTAATAACTTATTATGAACCATGCTATATACTTTATGTATTCTATATTTATTATGTTGAAGATTAAAGATATTTTTGAAAATTTTTTTCCAAGATAAGGGCTTCCAGTCTTCAAGACAGTTTTTTATAGTTGCTTACATAGGATTTTATCTCTTTTCTCTTCTTTCATATAATCATATATTATATTTTATAAAGTAAATTTTGACCCAAGTCAAAACTTTTCAGTGCAGTTATTCACCTTCCTAGACGCATTAGCTCATTTTTAGTTATATGATTCTTAAAACCTAACTTTAAAATCAAGAAAAGACTAACACATTTTTATTCGTTCCAGTTATTTTCTTATACTTCTTTAGATTATTACCAATTTGTCTGTTATATACATAGGATTGTACTTACCCTAAAACAATTGAGGTAGAATTTTCTTTACAAATTTTTATTATCATACCATAATAACAATAGTAGAAACTTTTATAAGTAACCGAGCTTATATTAATCATAAGAAAGATTGCCAGGCCAGACATTACTCTGCAATTTTTAATTTTATTCATTTTTTTATTTTTAAGCAGTCACTTTCCGAATTCAACATGGAATTGCTAATTAAGCCTGCCAATCATAGCTATTGCAAGCAATATCGGTACTTCTCTGATACTGATAAAGCCTAAGATAGTCAACTTATAACTAATAAATAATTATCAATGAATAGACTATTTAAATTTAAGACTTCCTGATTTTAAAGACAATTTTTCTTAATCTTGATTTTGCCTTAGAACGAACCACACAGTATATCATTGTACAATCATGAATAAATATTAATCTTCTTAATTAATACATATGCGTTGTGTTAATTATAGCAAGATAAGTCATAATATTTATTAGATCAAATTAATAACAAATTAATAAGTGTTTCTACATTTATTAATTCTAATCTATAGAACACCAATCTACTTAATTGCTGAAATAGTGAAAATTAATAATATATTAATTTTTCATCAAAAATACTCAATATATTCTCAAAATACTATAATGATTTAATATATCAATAATTTATTCGGTAACCAACAATCTCTTAATCTTAGTTTAAGTATTATTTAATTTATTAAATTAAAAAAATCATTGTCTTTATAACTGTATCTATGTATTTTATGCTAATTAATTTATCAAAAGTAGTATATTCAGTATAATATAAATGTATTATAAATACATCTTAAGCACAATAGTACGATACAAAAAATAAGAAACTAATAAATAGTACTTTTTTATAAATACATTAATTGATCGAATAATCAACTTTATTGCAAGCAGTATAAAATTCTCTATAATAATATACTACCAATTTTATAAATATTATAAAACTATGCAGATACGCCTTAAATCAATAGCATTACTTTTTAATTAATTTATTAAAATTACTACAAAATTTATAATGTTACTTATAATAAATATTATATAATTTGATTTTATTATACTTGCCATAAAAACCGAGCACACTATATTTTTCCCTACAATTAAAGCTGTTTGCAAAAAACTAAATAAGGTCATAAATATAATGGAAGCAATTGAAATAGAAAATCGCGAAATGAGAGGAATGATTAATAAACGATTAAAAAAACCAAATTCTCTATCAAACATGATACTTAATCCAGAATTTAAAGCACCTGTAAACGCTGTAAATACAATAATTCCAGAACTTAAAAATATTCCATAAGAGCTTACATGTGATATTAAATTTGCTTCTTGAAATAATATATAATAGTATATGATACTTTATGTACCAGTATATATAAATGCATTTATTATTTATATATTGGTGATTATAAATAGTGATAATATTTATAAGTTATAAATGTATAATAGAATTTTTATTATTTGTAAATACTTACTGACATTGATTGATCTTATTTAGATATAGTTTAGAAATAATATAATTTAATAATATCTTCGATTATCTATATAATATCTAACACTTACCCTATAAATCCATAAATAAAATTTGTATGTCATATGGATCATTCTCTAATTAAACTAATAATGGATTATGCCTTGGATATCATAGTATCTTAAATATTATTTACGTAGTAAATGAAAAAAACACAAAATTAACATTGTATAATAAATTTTTGTAGTTGTCTATATTATCCATATATAACATCTTAAAAGTATCTACTACATTAATTTTGAAAACCTATTACATAAAAAGCTAGTTACTCCCATCTCAATAAATGTAACTTAACTATAAGAAATTAAACATGTTATATAATAATATAACTTATTACAGCTAATATATTCACTTGTACCAATATGCTTATATAATATACAAATATAAAGTTTTTATTTCTTACTTAATAAAACAATGTATTTTAATGATCTGATCATCCACTTAAAGCTTATTGCAAGAAAACAATGATTCATAGATTAAATCAATTCTGATTACTTTTATATTGTTTATACATATATATTACTCAATACAACCTCTACTTTAAGAGCAATAAAAATAAATCAGCTTTCTTGTAACAACATGTTATAATTTATTTACATATTTATTTTGTGCAGTTTTAATTGTAAATTTTATAAATTGTAACATAATTAAATTGAGGATATAATTAATATATAATCTATATATACTATCAATGATCTAAGAATATCAATTTTCTATATTTAGTATCGTATTTATAATAATAGTAGATTTTATGAATTGACAATCATTAATACAATAAAAATAATCACATCTTATTTTTATAGACCAACTTGAAAAATTTATTGATTTAATTTGAGGATTGATGATTGTTGAGTATTAGCGTAGTAATTATATTATGATCGATATAAATCTCTCATTTAATAAAATTTATCTAGATTTTAAAAATATAAATAAACCATATTATAAATAAGCAATACGAGATAAGAAATTCTCTACATAATAAAATACTTATAATACAATCTTATTCATAATATGATTTTATATCTAACATATCTACCAAGTATAATTAAACCTTGTGTAAAAAATATTGAAAAAAGAAGTTAATTAACATCAATCCTTTTTATATTACCAAACAAACTCACACGCTAGATCAGAAGTTTATATTTCTCAAAATAATAGATAAATATTGACGAGCATATTTAATATGTATTAATATAAATTTATCCTATTCCTAAAGTTTTAAGCTGGCTAAACTATCAATAAAAACTAAGCACTCATAAAAATTTTTTACTAACCAAAATATCACTTATAATCAAAAATCAATATTCAAACTGCACCAAATAAACTTTGCCATAATAATGGCTGTATTATTCCAACAATTAATGTTGATGAACGACGGTATGATTGTAAAATTAATCTAATTATTAAATAGGTATTTTCTTGTAAAAGATGAATATACCGAATATAGCCTAGACTTTCTTTGAAATCCCATTGTGGATATAAGACTTTATTTTGATTCCTCATATAAATTTAACTATTTAAGATAAATTGAATAAAAAGTAGAAAATTAAAAATATTTCAAATTAAGCTTTCTATGATAATTTGTCCAGTATTTATTCTATAACTGGATATACTTTAAGTGATAACCAGTAGAGAAAAGAATTAGATACTTATGATTTCATATGACTTACCAATTTAATTCAAATAATATGTTAATTAACTTGATTAATAAATTGCGTTCTTTTATTATTTCTTGTAATCTTTTTAAAACTTTTTGAATTTTAAATTAATAAGAAGTGGTTTCTTTGACATACTTATATCAAAAGCAATATTATCTTATCTTATATTTTACATATTTTATTGTTTTAATGCTTAAATATAATAAAACAGTAAATTAAAATCATATTTTAAGTTTTATAATATTAAATATATAATTAATATTATGAATTATTTATAAAATATTTAGTATTGGGTAATTCCAATCAATTATTACACATCTCCCACATGATATTAGTGGGAGAGATTAATTCCATATAATTCCATTAGTAAGTTCTTTTTAGTGTTCAACTATGTCTATATCAATTTTTTCTAATGAATTATAAAGCGGTTGATTCATATTATTTACTTCTCCAATAGCTGTCATAATTGTATGATTATGTATATTAAATCCAGTTCCAGCTGGAATTAATCGTCCAATAATTACATTTTCTTTTAATCCTCGGAGCCAATCAATTCTACCCATAATGGCAGCATCAGTTAAAACTTTCGTTGTTTCTTGAAAACTCGCTGCTGATATAAAACTCGTTGTATTTAATGATGCTTTCGTAATACCTAGTAAAATAGGCTTATATGTTGCTATTTCTTTATTATTTATAATCATATAATGATTTGTTTTACATATTTTTTTAAACTCAATTACTTCATCCAATAAATATCCAGTTGATCCGCCTGTAATAATTTTTACTTTTTCTGTCATTCTACTTATAATGATTTCTAAATGTTTATCAGAAATATCCACTCCTTGAGATTGATATACTAACTGTACTTCATTTATTAAAAAAGATTGAATACTTTGAAAAGTTAATTGGGTCGCATCTTGTATATTTAAACCTAAATTACAGTAATTTATGAAATAGGTATCTAAAATTGCATGTGGATTTAATTCTTTATTACGTTCATTTTTTCGCACTTCTAAAATTTCTTCAATTCTAGGTAATCCCTGTACAATATCACCTGTTTTTGCTCTATCAAATACTAAAATTGCTATAGTTTCCGACTGTTTTAGCAAATCCTGATGGTTAATATATAAGATTGTATTTATAGACACCAAATATGGTCTTGCAATTCTAATAAATATTTGTTGTTCTGTCACTTCTAGAATTTGACCAGAACAGGGACTTTCTTGTTCCTCAAATAATTTATCTCCTTGATAAATCCAATCCCCTACCTGAAATTTAGATTTATAGGATAGTGATGGAAATGTAATCAAATATTTATCCTGGCTAGTTAGAATTAAGATTCTTCTATTACTATCTAAACCAGTATCACCACTAATTTTTTGTACAATTCCTTCCGATTTAGAAATAATTTCTGCTTGTGCCAATACAGTATCTGCTACAATACATTCTTCATCTTTTACCAAAATATTCATATGAATATTATCAATATAGAAGGATTCTGTAGCATGATATTTATAACGGATAGAAATTGTTTCCAAAGCTATAAATTGTAATTGTACTAAAGTATTTTGTTTCATAATTAATTCCATATATGCAATTAAATTGGAATTAAGTGTCGTATCAGTATCAATGTCCAGTACTAATTGTGTTTGTATTAATTCTACTCCATTAATAGATTTTACTCTTTCTCCATCTTTAAAGTTAACTTTCCTTAAAATCCGTAACTTAATTCTTTTTTCATAGGAAGTCTGTATTAATTCTTGTTCTAAAGTTTTATTTCTATCTAAAATTGAATATACGATTATAGGACGAATAATAATAAAAGTTTGCAATCCTTTTTCTATTAATTCCCAGTATACTAACTTATCTGATGTTAAATTTTCATATGTTTTTTCACCTGGACGTAAAAACCCTTTTGTTTTCCCTTTTATTATACTTGTACTAGAAATTGGATATATTTTACCTGGCTTAATAATTACTTCTTTAACAATATCTTCTTTATAAATTATATGAACTATTCCATGAGTTTTACAAAATATATTTTTTAGGATTTCATGACCTGGCTCGACAATATCACCATTAGAAACTAATAATTGAGACTTATCTTTATTTACATCATGAGTTTCTTCAGAAATCCATAAAATATAACCTGGTCCTAAAATTTCATAACCTTCTTTGTCGATTCCCACTTGCTCTGTAGAAACTGGTAAATCTAAATATTTAATAATACCTCCTGTTTTGGTATGATAAATATTTGAAATCAAATCTCCAATTACATGACCATTCCTGATTTTCATTGAGTGTGAAACTCTTAGTAAAAATTTTTCATTAGATGCTAATTCTAATATATATTTACCTTTAATCACATCTTTAGACATTTTAGGATTTTTAAACTGAATCGAATCCGTAATTATTTGAATTTCCTTAATATCAGCACTATTATTTTTTATCAATTTAATTTTACCTGCATGTTTATTTTTCAGTTGTAAACGTGATAAAATACTTTGTTCTGTTACTTTTTCTGATTCAACTACCGTAACTTCCGCCATATCAGGGATATCATAAACTTGACCGGATAAAACCCAGATTGTACCACCTTTTTTTGTAATTCTAGAAGTATAATTTTTTGATCTTGTTTCTTCTACAATTAAATCAGAGAAATAAACTTCACCTGAAATGTCTGCGACAATATATTTTTGAGCCTGCTCTAATCTATTATTCATAGGCATTTCAGCAATTATATCTTTTTCATAAATTACATCTTGATTTTTATAAAATAATATCGAGTCTCTATATAATAATACGTTTGTGTATTTATGATTTTTTTGATTAAGGATAGACAACTGCATATTTTCTTCTAATTTAAAGGCTGATTCTCCATGTCTTGTCCTGATAATACTAACTTTATAATTGTCTGGATAAATAATTTTACCACTAGTCGGTGCATAAATTTGTTCCGCAAATTCTCCAGTAAATACGCCTCCAGTATGAAATGTTCTCATTGTTAATTGAGTTCCTGGTTCTCCTATTGATTGTGCAGCTATAATCCCAACAGATTCTCCAATATCAACCATGGAACCATGTGCTAAACTCCAACCATAACAATATTGACAAACTGAACTTAATGAATCACAAGTTAAGGGTGATCTCACTAATACTTTTTATATAAATCGTTTAAAACATTGCAATTAATTCGATTTCATATAGATCAAACTTTATATCATTATCAAACTAAATAATTATTACCTCTAACATTAATCTGATATTTATGGAATTAAAGAAAGTAAATTAAACGCTTATCCCAATCCATATAAGAACTTTTCAACTTACACGGATCATTTTTCTAATTTGATATATCTATTTAAAATAATCAAAATGACTCTGATATATTAGGGAATTCATAATATCTATAATTTATTTTTTAATATGCATATAGTATGAATAGATACCTAAAAAATATCAATCACGTAATAATTTCACTAATTGAATATAATCTTGTTGCTTGTATGAATTAGTAATAATATTGAAAATAACCTAATTAATTGCTACTTCATTTTTATTTGAATATCCATTTTTAATATTTACAAAATAAATTAATTTTATTTATTTGCGATAAATTGATTTGATTTTTGAGCTTACAGTTAAGTAGATACTTTTATAATTTATAATGATTACAAATTAGATATATAATGAATTAGAATCAATAAAATATCAAAAACAATATATCTAATTTTTGTTCATAAGATCTTTCAATAATAAGATAATCTTACTTATTTAAGCTACTAAATTCCATCATAAAATTCTAATATTCATATGAACTAAAATCTGAAAAATAATTTATGACAAATGAGATATTTATATATTATTATTATGTAGTTAATCGTATAATAAATATAGTAGTTTTTTACATTAACTGTAATTCATATTTTATTATACTATTTGTCATAATTATTCAAAAATATACAAAATTCTTAATTTTAAACCTAATAGATCAATTTTGTAATCTTTAAAATCTTATTTTATTAAAAAATAAACTTACTAATTCCCTTATTTAAAATAAAATTTGCTAGTTTTGAATCAATATCTTGATTAACTTTTCCAATTAAAGTTCCTAATAACAATGGTAAATAAGATTTTATTCAAAAATATATTATTTCACTATTTAAATAAAGACTAATACTATGAAATTACTTTACTTTTTATACTGTTTATCAAATTATATAATTACAATATATCACCATAAAAAATTTCTGAGATTTTTAAGATTATAGACATTAAAGTTGCTGTCAAAAATATTGATATAACTTGTATTCTACATATGATTTAATAATAATGCATTTATTTATATAAATATCATTATAATTAATAATTTTGTTTATAGCTTGAACTTAATCTTTATGACTATATTACATCCCTCTAACATATACATTGCAGTTATCATAATAATTAATATTTTCAAATTTTTATATACTATGATAATTATCGTATTATTACTAGCTATTATAGCTTCATCTCCTATTATTTAAATTGTTAATACAATACTAAGATTATATTATAGAAATAAGATTATTTATATTACAATTGATATAACACATTCAAAAACTAGTAAAAATGTTAATTATTAAATAGTAACTTATTTACTTTCTTTTTAAATATATAAGTAAGAACAGTCTTCACCGTTGATACATAAGTATTGATCAAAAAATTAAAAAGATCATATTGCTAGACTCAGATATCATACTGATCATATAAATTTTCTGCTAGGTAGATAATCGTTATATTATAATCAATATAACGTTCTATCTAATCTATATATAAAATACTTTTATATAGATTATAATTGAAATAAGTATATAAAAATATATCCAGATAATGAAGAGTAAATAGACGTATCAATTATCATACGTCACAAATTTGTAAATGCATGTCTTGAATCTGAATTAGAATCTTATAAAATATTAAGATATGATAATAACTTAAAGCATAGGACACTGATTATTTATATGAATTAAATATTTACAAAAGTCATTTGTATTTTCATAATAGATAATTATCAAGATAAACTTTTTTATATTCTTGTTATAATATATTATTTAGTATATTCTGTAAGATATTATTACTTATATAAATTCACGCAAAAAAATCTATTTCTTTTAGATATATATAATGAAAATACTGTGTCTATATAATAATATAAATAATTCGATATACAAAACACGAGATTATATAGTTATAACTTACATCTTATGAATATATAAAATAGATGTTTCTATAATTGATCAAATCTATTTATGCAAATGTACAGTATGCTTAATGGGCAATACATTCATGCCACATGTATATTCTAAAAAATATATTTATTTATATTTTTTTACAAGTGATTCATACAAACTCTACCAATCAAAGATTGTCCTAATGTTAGAACCATACGCTGATTACTAAACATATTTTCTAAAATAATACCTTTATTTGATGTACAATCTTTTTATAACTGTCAGATATATTGTACTAATAAAATACCTGCTATCTATAACTCATATAAATATTTTATTAATATATACAGCTTGTATTTCAATTCACTATTATATAATCCTAATGATTTTAGATTTACTAAGAAAACCTATCTTCTTAGGTTTATATGACTATTTCTAATCCTACTCAATTAAATACATAAATTTCTAGGTTTATTAGGAGTATACCAGTATATTTATGATTTACTAAAACTTTAAAATATCTGTCCTATCCTTTTGATAATAAACTATTTTATATGATTATACCATAAATTAAAATATAACAATTCAATTAACTTTTTCACTTGATATCATTTTTTTGCGATCACATAATCCTATAAAAAATAATCTCTAAAATAATAATTATGCATATTCTGAAGTATAATATATATATATATATATATTATTACTATCTTAAAATAAATATTATATATAGTAACAACCTAGTAATTAATTATTGAAATATACTATTCTTATCAGTAAGAGTACTATCGGAAATAAAATAATCTTATCTTATATATTGTAATATTATATCCTAATAATCTTTATATATTCAAAATACATATAAGAAAGTAATTTTGATATTACTTTTACTGAAAAGTGTACATGTATTATTATGAATGAATAAGATTAATGAGTCTGTATTAATACGATTATATTGCTCTATTAATAAAAAATATATTCGTTTTATATATGCTAAATTTAATTGGTATATACATGAGTTTATATCAAATCATATTCATTTATCCCATATATCTTTTTTTTGTATAAATAATAAGAAGATATTGATATAAAATAATTCTATCTTTTTTATAAAAAAATAGAAATAAGATATTAATAATTGATATTCAGGATATATATTTTATCAATTAAATGCATAAAATAGAATATTATTTCTAAAAAAGACTTACTTTCTCTTATAATTACATCTTGAACTACGTCCACTAATCTTCTAGTCAAATAGCCCGAATCTGCAGTACGTAATGCGGTATCAACCAACCCTTTTCTAGCCCCATAAGAAGAAATAAAATATTCTGTGACTGTTAAACCTTCTCTAAAATTACTGGCTATAGGTAAGTCAATGATTTGTCCTTGTGGATCAGACATTAATCCCCGCATTCCTACCAGTTGTCTTACTTGTGAAATATTTCCTCTAGCTCCTGAAAAGGACATCAAGTATACTGGATTTAAAGGGTCATAAATTTTAAAATAAGATAAGGCCTCATTTTTGAGAGATTCACTTGCATAATTCCATGTATCAATAACTTTTTGAAACTTTTCAACCACTGTAATTTCACCTCTACTATATTTTCTTTCTGTAATTTCAATAGTTTTAATAGTTAAATACAAAAGCTTTTTTTTCATAGGAGGAATTTTTAAGTCTTCTAAACTTAAAGAAATACCTGCTTTGGTTGCATATTGAAAACCTAAATCTTTTAGTTTATCAGCCATACATGTAGCTCGAGCAATTCCATAATTACTAAAAGCCCATGCAATTATATTTTTTAACTGATGCTTATCAATTACTTCATTTATAAAACGAGGAGTAGGAAGCGGATTATATTGTTTCATGTTATAATTTTTTTATCAATGTATTCTATAATTAGTATTATCTAATTATTTCGTAATATCAATAATTTTTATATTCTATCGGTAACAATTGACTTATTTTTTGCTGATTATTAATACAATTGAAGTATTTCTAAATTTTATACAACTAAGAGTCAATATCATTTCATATAAATATTATATATATATAATGTAATAATATCAATAATTGATATTAGAATAATTAAACATTTTAATCATTTTATCAATTTCAATTATATAAACAAGCTTATTGTTTTTAATATAAGATCTATTTTTATTTAAATAATATGAAATCTTATTATAATATATGACAAGTTATAATGTCCCTTCATATTCACATTAAGGTGATCATTGATTATACATACAACTATTGCCCCTTTGAAGCAATCCAGTTGAAGTTATTAGTAGTTTATACACAAAATTTATCATCTAAGAGATTAATACTAGCTTTATATACTACTTATATTATATCATCTTATATACTTTATGTCATAGATTGATATTTTCATAAAATTATCAACTAGGATCTAATAAATTATTTCATTCTTTCTGTATATAAAGATCAACATTTATTTTCCATTAACTATTCGTAACATATTTAATAAATCTAATAAGATATTTTGTATATCACAATATTTATATCGTTTGACTTGTGTAGAAACAATCATTAAATATAGATTTTTCTTTATCACAAAAGTGATTTAATTTTCGAGAAGTAACGCTTGAATCTTCTCATCTTTTTTATTCATATATTATCTTGCATCAATAAGATAAAATAACCCGTAAGATTTTTGACGTAAAGCATAAAAATATTAATATTTTTATCTACAAAATATGTATGTAAACTGTCTTAATAGTATATATTTTAAAAAGTATACTAAATTAGTATTTATGATTAATCTCATTTTTTGCAATATTGCATCATGAAATGAAATATCATTTCTTCTTAAATTACTTAAAAAATAATATGGATTATTGAAGAATGCAAATGCTATTGAATTTTTTTATACGGTATAATCTTATCAATAAATAGATAATCTATTTAATTTATTTTCTTAATTATTCTGTATATTCTGCATATACTTTATTATGCTGATGTATTAAATATGTTAGATGATATTCAAAATAAGTATAATTATTAACAAATTATTATAATTATTTCATTATCACATTAAAATAGATAACAAGATTGTGCTTTAATTGTTGTTAGCAAATAATTTATGTTTTATTAAATTATAACATATTTTTATATAATATTCAAGATTAAGTATTGAAAATACTTACTTCATTTTCATTAGCTTGATACAATAATCATCACAATAAACAAGCCAATTCAGAATTAAATTGATTATTTATTGGTTATTATTAATTTTATCTAAACAATCAAATCAGAAAAATATTTACCAACTACTTATACGATACATATTAAAATATCTCAAATATTTAATCAACTAAGAGTTACTATTTAACTCTTTACTAGATTTTCAATCTGATTATTTTATAAAATAAAAGAAACAATTCCTGCTTATTTTCATATGCAAAACTAACTTAAATATTATTGACATTTGGGATATAATATAATCTCTTGTGTGTTATAATAATTAATGAAAATTCACCTTAATTTTTTTGATTATCATTTCGATATTAATATCATCACAATCAATAAAATTTTTTCAACTTGTAAATAAATCTAATAGATAGAAATACTGAATTTGAAGGATATCTATGATCTCTACTCTATTAAAACTATGAATTATCAATTATATCTCTTAATTTTATCACAAAAGTTATTAAAGTTACTCATTTAATTGCTATATACTATAAAACATATATATCTTTTATCATCTTAAGTATTGTAAAATAAGAATTTATATTATATAATATTTCACTAGATAAAAAAACTATTATAATCTAGTTTTTTGAATATCTATTCAATCATATTATATAGATTTATTATATTTCCATTTTATTTATTTATAACAATAATTAATGAATTCAAATGTAGATAAACACTATCCACAAAGCTTAGAAGCAATGCGCAAATTTGCAGAAGTTTATGCACAAAGAACTAATACTTTTTTTTGTACTGACTTTAGCGTAACCGCAGTAGTAATTGAAGGATTAGCAAAAAATAAAGATGCTTATGGTGCAGCTTTATGTCCATGCAGACATTATGATGACAAAAAACAGGAAGTTTTAAATTCATACTGGAATTGTCCCTGCGTTCCTATGAGGTAAGAAATTGTTAGATTTGATTATTTTCAAAGGATTAATGACAATAAATTAATATTTATAGATTAGTTGCAAAAACTAGATTATAGCAATCATATATAACTTTTACGTATAAGTTGTACCAATATTTATCAAAATATTATTATTATAATAATATAAACAGAATAAAAGCTTTTCGATCAAAATTAAATACATATTGTGATCCACTATAACAAAAGACACTAAATATTTTAATAAAAAAATAATAACTCATTGATTGCATGTCTTATAGACTATAAATTCAACTTGAATTTCATGAATAATAAATAAACAATAGTTGATTTAAACATAAAACTTATAAAGCAAACAAATTTAAAAAAATTAACAACTATGTCTGTCTAAAATTTTTTAATTATCAATAAAAAACTTTTGCATATAATATAATTTAAATACAATCTGAATAAAGTAAACTATAAGCATCAAATGTTTAATACAAAAACACAAATAAACACTTAATGAAATATAAAATTAAATTCGAGATAATCAAAATTCATAAATAAACTAGTAACATCTTATACTAAAATAAAAGTATAATAAAATCTCTTATAAATCCAATAAAGCCTACATACTCGAATCATTCTAATATTTATTATAAATTATTATGATTATATTCATTAAATGATACTTTTTATACTTATATTTAAGTTAAACAAATAATATTTATATCATAGAGACTCAATTTATACCTTTCATATGCACAGACTACATAGTAAAAAATTATTTTATGTAGTCTATTAAATGCAAAGCCCAAAACCAAAGTTCGTGTGTGCTATATAAAAAATATATATTTAACGATTTATAAAAACTTTGATAATATATTCCAAATATAAAAATCAATTTTTCATGATTATTAATCATAAAATGTAACAATAAATTCTTAATTGCTAACTAGTTAAAGATTAACTAGAATCTCTCTAATTATTTTATTTTTGTATTATTTATCAATAATTACCCTCAATTTATCTGTTTATAATTTGATATGTATTTTTTATATAAAGTATATGTTCATTCTATATAAATCTAATAAAAATTATTATTTCTTATATAAGCAAACATAATAAATATAAAATAAATATATATTATTGTATAAATCAACAATTATTCTTCCAATATACTTATATCCAAGATATAATATAAAAACGACGTAATTTGTCTATGTAATAATAATATTCTGTCCTTAAAAATACGAAGGTACTAAATTCAAGTAACTAGTAACTATTTCATAAAAACATTAAAATCATTTATTCATAAAATACTGCTAACTGATTTAGTATTTCAATAAATTAATAATTAAGAATCTATAAAACCTTGAGTTTATAAGCAAGATATTAAAGAATCAATTCAAAATATTTTTATTCCTAACTATAAAAATATGAAGAATTTTAAATATAATATTGATTTATACTTAAGACTTATATAATTTCTTATTAATAGTTATCAATTTATTATTTTTAAAAACACTTAAATATATATATATGAATCAAAACTATTCATTTCCCTTATTCTTTCGTATAAATAAATTAAGACAATACTAATAATAAAATATTAAATTCTATAAATAAAAAACTGATGTTGAAACGTTAAGTTATATCATATACAAGAAAATTCATTCCAGAGTTTAATCAGTTATCTAATTAAATAAACGCAACAGAGATAAAAATCAAAAATTTTCAAATGAATTAATAAATTTATATCGAATATATATACATTATCAAACAATATATATAAGTATATTTTTCTATTCTTATGATAAAAGCTATATAATTTTATAAAATTATTTATAGTTTGATATGAAAGAATAAATAAACTGCTAATCAAAAACAACAACAGCCAATTATAATAAGATTTCACCTATGTATCTATTAGTGAGTTTATAAATTCATCATAATAGAATAATTACTTAATTTAATTCAATTTAGTAAAATTAAATCACAAACTGTTAGTCCGAATTCTAATAATAAGCTTCAGTATATAAATGATATCATCGAATATAAAATATTATTAAATTAATTTAAAATCATTCTTGCATTATCGCGTATTCTTATTCTTGATTCAATTAATATAAAACATAATTTAATGATTCATTTCATCATAATATATATCTTTATCAATTTAAAAGTTTTTATCAAAAATACACGCTAATTATAAGAAAACTATATATAATCTGTGTTAGTTTGATTTATTCCTGAAAAAGTATGTTCTATTATTTTATATTATTTCATGATTAAAAAATTGATGATCTATATCAGCTGTACACTTCTACGCCTTAGGCTCAAGAAAAATAAATTGAACTTATGTATTATATTATATAAATCATCAACCTGATACAGCATTTCAGAAATAAAATATAAATAACTCAATTACAAGATCAATTCAATTAAAAACTAATATGCATACGTAACTAATATAAATTTTTCTATTAAATTATAACTATTTAAATTCAATAAGATCGTAAAGTATCACAAATAATCATACATAAAGAAACATTATTCCATGCTTCATCAATACAGTATCAATCTATAATTTTTGCAATTTTAATTTATCAATATCATTAGATCTCTATTGTCTAGTCATCTATAAATATGAATAACTAAACATTAAATATGATCAGATTCTTCTTTTATTACTACACATGCAATATAAATGTAAAATTTGTGACTTATTGCTAATTATATAATTATATCTTCTGTATAAATGCATAAAATTATCAGATTACCTATTTTATCTAATAAAAAAACTCTAAAATATTATTTTCAAAATTATATATACCAATACAAATAATATACGCAATAGGCAACAAATTTATAACCTATATGTATGCTTATATACATATTTAGCTTTTTACTAGAAGTATACGTAAGATTAATATGTAAGTAATTTATGATTATTACTCTGTCATAAAATTATATCATGACCTTAGCTTCTCGAATATATTCTCAATATAGTTATAACTTAATAAATATAATGATGCGTCAAACTCTCTATATCATAATAAGTTTATTAAATCAAAAACAACATACAACTAAAAAACAATTATACTAATAATGAAAAGATAAAATTACTTAATCATACTAAATATATTCAACTATGACATTTTCATATTAATTCATAAATATCTTTAAAGTGACTTGATGTCGACATGCATAATATTTATATTATATAAAAATAATTATAAGTTAGTAAGCATTTTAGTGTATGATACACTAAAATACAGAAAGTTAATTTTTCATCTCTAAATTTTTTATTTCTTTATAAAAATTATACATGAAGATTCTTGCAAAAGCATCTCATTGAAAAATTCCAGCTATTAAGATATATATAAAAACAAGTAAGATAATGGTAATACAATCTTTATATTCATCAATATATGCCGTATCTAATATATAAAAGATATCCAGGTATAAAAAAAGATAACATACTTTATAAAAAATTATATTATCTATTTTGTAAAAGTAAAAATCTATAAGATTCAGTATGCTTATTCTATTCTTACAAAGAATACTCTATTGTAACAGAAAGACAAGGTGCGATTTAAACTTACAGCCCCAAAATATAAATTTGATAAAGATATATCATAAAACTAGTAAATATTTATATCAAAAGAAATAATATTAAACATCCTTTATCGTACAGAATTTATCTTGATTTATGATCTTAAAACAATATGACTATATTCATACAATATAATCAAAATATTAATTGGATATACTATATGCTTGAAATACTAATAACAATGTTTTAAATAGTTCTTTATCGATTCATTTGTATTTTAGTCCTAAAACTGTCTAACTGATAATTTACAGCTATTTATCAATGCTGTAAAACTCAAAATAATTAAATCTATTGAAAATTAAAAAAATTATATTATTTTTATTAAATTATGATTATAATCATTTAAGTATATAATATATTTATGCAAAAATATTATAACTATACTATCTATAACTATAAATAATTCAATTAATATTATCTATATTTCACAAGTATATATTTACATTTTATATAAATTAATTATTATAAACAAAAAATATAAATCAAAACAGGATACTTTACATCTTCAATCTAATAATAAACTGAATAATAACTAAACTATTGGCAGATATAGATCATACAAAAATTTTTAAATTATTTTATATTTATACACTCAAACTATATCATGATGAGTAATTCAATATACCAAACACACGATAAAATTATATTTTTATTATTTCAAAAAAATAAAATAGATTTAACGATCGGTATATAAAATAAATTATTGAGTTTGCAAAAATAAAATAAATGTAAAATATAAGTTAATCAGATTCTTGATTATCTTTTTAATTATTACTACATAATATCAAATTAATTGATAGAATAATACTTATAATAAACAAGAGATTGAATTTATTTATTCTGATGCACAGTTGATTATTATCAATTAAAAATTTTGAATATTGATAAAATTCCTTAGATATCTTAATAAATTCATTATATTTATAATTATTAATTTCTATTTGTATTATTCAATATTAATCTGCATATTACTTCTAATTTCTATCAAAATAAAAAGTATATAATATTTTTATAATAATAAAGCGAAGTTATTATATTATAACAAAACTATTAGATATTACTATGTCTTATATAGTTTTGAATAAGAGATATTCTGAATTTAAATCATATATCTATTCTTTTCAAATGTCACTGTATGCTATTTTTAATCCCTTCAAATGAATTTTCAAGCTCATCTCAAAAAATAAATATAGATGGTTGTGCATATTGTATATATAATACACCATTATTGTATAATTCTATATTATAATATATAATAGATATATGGATCTTAAGATATGCAATTATTACTTATTATTAAATATGCAAATGATTGATAGAATTCTTTCATAATACAAGTAATGTAGGATTCTGCTTAAAACATTACTGAAAATAATCAATAATTATAAATTTTTTAAAATATTTCTACTAAAAATTAATAGCTATCCATTATATAGTAATGAATGTAAATTAGCTGTATAATGATGTTATTTTTTATTCTATATACTTGAAATAACTATCATATCAATTAAGAAATTATATTTCATAATTTTTCCCCCTATTTCTCAATACAAAATAGGGGGATCTAATTAATTTATAAAATTAATTCTTCTTCTACTAGTTTATATGCTTTAACTATATCTTATTCAGTCGAAAATAATATACATAATAATAATTATTTATTGAATTCATCAAATACTTAAAATCAGCTCAAAATCTCAAATTATATTAATTATTAAATTGATATATATATCATATTTTACATTTTCTCTGACAAAATCCATATGCATCATTTGCATATTATATGGATTTTTCATTTCTATAAGCAAATAGTATTTGTCTATAAACAATAATTCCTTATTCATGAACTCTATATTAAAGATACAAAATCATAATAGCCCAGATAATAATATATAATATCTATTGATAATTTTACAATTAATTTTTAGACTTTCTCTATCATATCTATTATCTCCGGATAGTGTTTGCTGATATAATAGTGACTATTGACACTAAATATATACATTCACTTTCTATTATTACACTAAATTTAATTATTTTATAAGATTTGTTTTTGTTGATTTTTTATAACTATACATTAAATTTCTAGTAAAAAACTTTTAACACTTCATCCTAGTATAGAGATACATTTTTTAAAGAAATCATCTAAATTTTACTTGATAAAATTTATCTGAATATATATATACTGTTGATATAGATCATCTATTTATATTGCAATATATGTGTTTATTATATCGATATCATAAAGTTTGAGTAATGCTCTAATGCTTATAATCATTAGAGGCATACTAAATATATTAAATAAATTATTAAAATTGCATATCAGAATAGAAATCTAATTAACATATTATATTTTAATTAATTCACATAATTATTGCACATTAATTAGAATTATAGCAATTATCTATAAATTTCATTGTTTCTCACAATAGATATATTTATAATAATTGGTTTATAATTACTATTATATCTATCGTTAGATTAATTATATAAAATAAGAATTATTAAAATGAAAGATAATTTTAAATAGATATAAATCACACCCTTCTTTCCAATCCTGAAAATCTCGACTAAATACTCCACATTCATTGCCGGCACTAATTTCTCTAACATTTTCTTTAACTTTCTTCAAAGAATCTATTTTTCCTTTATATATACATTCTCGATTTCGAAATACTTCCATATCGCAATCTTGTACCAATATACCTGTATTTACAACACATCCTGCGATAACGCCTCTTACTAACTTAAAGCTTGTTTTAACAGTTGCTTCTCCTATATTAAATAGTTTATAAACAGGATCTAATAATTTTTTCATCTCTATTTCTAGATCATTTAAGACATCATAAATAATTGTATATTTTTTTATACTAAGATTATTCTGTTTTAATTTTTGCTTTACAGCAAAAGAAATCGGATTATTAAAATTAATCAAAAAGGCATTATTATTTGTCATAAATTTAATATCAGCAATATTCACTTCACCCACTACAGCTAATAAAATGTTTAGCTGGACCTTTTCTTGAGCAATTTGTTTAATCATATTTAAAATAGCTTCAATTGAACCTTGTGTATCTGCTTTAATGATAACATTTAATTTTTTATTTGATTTAATATTTGATAATAAATTCAAATTAGCCAAATTATTCCCAGACAACTGTAAGGATCTAAGCTCTTCTTCTTTATATTTTTTTATAATAGATCTTACATCTTTTTCATTATCATAGACTTTAAATGTTTGTCCTGACATTGGAACTTCTTCGAATCCCCATACCTCAACAGGAGTTGAAGGTCCAGCTTCTGTAATTTTTTTATTTTTAGTATTTACCATTGCACGTACTTTTGCAAAACAAGAACCCGCAACTAAAATATTTCCTAATTTTAAAGAACCATTTTGAATTAATATTTTAGCTACAGGGCCTTTAGTTTTATCTAAATATGATTCTAAAATTGTTCCTTCTGCGTTTTGTGTATAATTTGCCTGTAAATTTGAATCATCTGCTAATTGAAAAATAGTGGTTACTAATTGATCTAAATTAGTACCTTTTAATGCACTAATTGGAATAATATAGTATTGCCCTCCTTCTTCTTTACTAACAATACCATATGAAGCCAAATATTGTTTTACTTGATTAATATTCGCATTAGATTGATCTATCTTATTGATTGCTATTAATAAGCTAATATTTAATTTTTTAACTGCTTCTAAAATTTCAATAGTTTGCTCTTTTATTCCTTCTGTTGCTGATATAACTAATACTGCAATATCTGTAACATTTAAACCTTTTAAACGCATATTAATAAAAGCTTCATGACCGGGAGTATCTAAAATTACCATTCTCTTGAACTTTCCTTGATTTTCCACTTCTATTTCATATGCATAAATTAATTGAGTAATATTTCCACTTTCATTATTTGCAATTGATGTATTACATAATTTATCTAATAAAGTGGTTTTCCCATGATCTACATGTCCTAAAATAGTAATAACTGGTGATCTACGTTGCAATTCATGAGAATTCTGAGAGGGTTTCAATCTATTACTATTACTAATCGAAATAGACTCCTCTTGAAACATTATAGTTTGATTAAAAGATGTTGCTATTAATTCAATAATAGGAATATCTAGCATTTGATTAATATTACTAGGTATCCCTTTTAAAAACAAAAATTTAATAATTTCTGTTGCAGGAATATTAAGCAATCTTGCTAATTCTTGTAATTGAATAGGACCTTTTAAGGTTATAGGGCCTTCTAATTTCGTAACTTTAATATCTGAAGCTGAAGATACTTTAAGAATAGAATTCTTAAATTCAAAAGTGTCTTCGTGTAATGATACGTCTTTTTCTTTTCTAAAATTTTGCTTTTTCTTTTTTTTTCCTTTTTGTGTACTAATATCATCGCTCAAAGAATTACTAGCATCACTATATTCAATATTTTCAGACGAGATAATAGTTTCTGATTGTTTTTCTACATTATCTAGTAATTTATTTTGTAACTTTTGATTTTGTTTTATATTAACATGTTTTAATAAATAAGGATTCATCAAAATTAATACATGTAGTAAATAATATGCTTATCAATATATTATCAAAATATCTTTATATCATTAATATATATTTTGTGTATTAATTCAATTAATTGTTTCTACTTTGAAAACTATACATAATATAATTTTTATATAGTCTCTAAACTCTCAAGTAATATTATATATTCATGTGTGTATTTAATCGTATATTGTTAATATTATATGCCTCTTAAAATTCTATATATTTGATGTAAATCTATTACAAGCAATAGTTAAAGTAAATGCTAAGATATATTATAGATTAATTATCATACAATAACATAAAATAATATGATTATTGTCCAAATATATGAACTATAGTTCACATATTTTATAAAAAATATGTACTCTATTTTGATACACTGTACCAATCTAATTTCATATTTTTATAAATTTAATGTATATATAAAAATTAGCGATATTGATGTATACGTAATTTCTCTATACTTATCATTAAAACATAAATTCAATCAGCATATACTAAAGCAGTATCATTTTAAAAATATAACGCTATCAATTAGACAATATATTCTTTAATAATTTTTTAGTTATTTATATTATCTTATATTATTTGGAGCTTCTACATGATTATAATCACTACTGATATTAATTTCCCATGTAAACTATGTGTATGCTTATTATTTATTTAGCTCACTTGATTAAAATACCAAACTCAGAATAATTTAACTAACTATTCTCAAATAATATATTTAATTTATTTACTAAAATTACAATCAGTCATATTATATTGGGACATGTTTCTTTAGTTTTATCATATACTAATCAAGTTTTCTGACTTATATTTATTTATTATACTTATACTACTAACATTTGTTAATTATCTACTAAACATACTATCGCTACTTTTATATAAACCATAATAATAAAAAGTTTGAAATATAACTTCATAAGAATCATATGCCCACTTAATACTTGTTATACCATTCATAGATTTCGATTAAAATTATATTAATTAATAATAAGACTTATTATAAAGCTCTAATGATTCTCATACATAATTATAATAATTAGCTTAACACATTATCGTGATATAAAATAATATCACAAATTAACTATAATAAAAAATTATATATATATATATATACTAATAATTTAATATTTAATGATATTTGCATGAAGAAGTAGCGAGTAACGGGAATCGAACCCGTAACCTAACCTTGGCAAGGTTATATTTTACCGTTAAACTATACTCGCATAATATCATATTATAATAATATAATTTAATTGAATAATAAAGTAGTAACCTGTTATTTATAAATAATAGATTACTACTTCAACTTAATTAGATCAAACACTTTATTATAATTAACTAATAAGTGAACTGACAAAACCTGTTAAAAAAACTAATCCAGCCCATAAACCACTTCCTAAAAATATTAAACTTTTCGACTGTTCCCATTGTTCTTTTGTAGCTAAACTTGTAGGTATAATAACTACTAAAATAATGGACAATACTACTAATGCAACAACTAAAAACTGAGTAGCTATAATCACGCTTTAACTCCTTGAAAATTTGGAAATTGTAATATAAAATAAATTTTTCTATTGTTTAATTTAATTGTACGATTTATTCAGAATTTTTTGCTATTGTTGTTTCAATTATATAGTATAATTCTAAAGTAATTTGTATTTTAACTAGACTGTATTCAATCTTCACATAATAAAAATAATTAAACACTTTGTCAAATACTTATATATATTTTATAAAAATATGTATATAAATTATTCTTTTTTTATAATAAATTTTATAATAAATTTTATAATAAATATAATGCACATAAAAAATAAATAAATAACATATGAAAGATATTATTGATTTACAACTACCGTCACCAACATTTGGTGGGAGTACAGGAGGATGGTTAAGAGCTGCAGAAATAGAAGAAAAATATGCAATCACATGGTCTAGCAAAATAGAACAAATATTTGAAATGCCTACAGGTGGTGCAGCTTTAATGCGTGGTGGAGAAAATCTACTATTTTTAGCACGTAAAGAACAATGCTTAGCATTAGGAACTACTTTACGAAATATATTTAAAATTAATGATTATAAAATATATCGTATTTTTCCATCAGGAGAAGTACAATATCTTCACCCTAAAGATGGAGTATTCCCAGAAAAAGTAAATCCTGGAAGAGTTGGTATAAATAATATTAATAAATCAATTGGACAAAATCCTAATCCTGCAAGTATTAAATTTTCAGGAAAACAAACGTTTGAAGTGTAAAATTATCCTATTTACTAAAAACCTCCACTTTTTTTAGTGGAGGTTTTTTGATAAATATTATACAACTTTTACTTAATAATATGAATCAATCGTCTACTCCGACTCTTTAATTTAGATTCAGGACTTGTAAACACAATTCTAATTGATTAACTGAATTATTTTTATTAACTACGTTACATAAAAATTAATATATAGCTTAAAATACTTGACTAGTGATATATTTTATTCTAATTCATAAAACATCTTATAAAAAATATAATGAATATAAGATAAACTAATAAAAAAATTATAAAGTACAACCTATATGAGTAGATATTTATGTACCTTCTACAAGATTATATTATTCTGTTAAAGAAGTCTCATATGATAGTTACTCTTTTATGTATATAGCCTGGTTGATCAAGCATTACTGTCAATAGAGATTCATTTATCAAAATATAAGTAACGAATACAATATAGGCGAAAATAAAATAAATCAATTCTTTACACTTCTGTTAAACTATCAATTCATATCTTTATATACAATATGGGGCATAGAGACGAAGATATTTGAATATTGGTTTATCAGTCTTTATTATCACAACTAAAAATTTGTTTCTACTATGATGAAATTTATTGATAATAAATCTTTACGCTTCCAAAATTGATCCGTATATTAGCCACAAAAGGTTAAGCTAATCCTTCTATTCAACACAAATGCAATTCAGATTATCACATCATTCGAAAAAAACTTTTTTTAACCGATACCCAAGAGAAGCGTTAAATTTGATGAGTTTGATATGCAAAAAATTTAAAATTTTAATACTAAGGTAGAACAATATCAACTATCCACAAAGTCCTTGAAAAGATTTTTACAATTTTAAAGAATATATGAGACAAAAATACAATGATTTCTATTAATATCCTAATTATATAGACTAATTTCTATATAATTCTATTTATAATTAACGATAATAATAAACATAACACATTATTAGATAAATAACTCAGTAAGTTATCTAAAAAAAGAGAATAAAACCATACAACTTTTATTTCAAATATAAGATAGAAATAACAAAAATTATAATACATGCAAGCGATGATCTTCAAGCAAATTTTCGTTATCTCACTAAATAATCGGGAATTCAAATAAAGATTATTAAATTAAATGCAAATACTAACTTTGCTATTTATCTATCTAATTATTAAAGTTCAAATATATAAAAATATCTAATAATGTAATATAATAAACATCATAATCGTTCTTTAAAAAATTTTATTACGATAAATATATTTATATAATAATAAAATAAAAAATAAAAGCTAATAAATTTAATTGTACAAGTTAAACTAACAATAAACACATTAAGTTTGTTAATTTAGAAAGATATCGAAATCCAAAAATTTTGAAACAAACAATATCTACGGGATAATAAAGAAAGTTTCATTAACCTATAAATTTCATAAAATACCAATATCATATATTTTAAATATAAGTCAGTCATGTCAAGATGAAAATCTATTAAGATTATATTCATTTTTTACTAAGTATTCTTCAAAATAATTGTTTCTAAGATTGATTAGAGTATTTCAAAAAGCATTGACGTATCGATAAAATAGAACAATTATTACATATAATTAAACAATTTTTTTGTCAAGAAATATTCTTGTATCACAATGATATTAAAACTTATAAATAAAAGTAAAATCACAATTTTCTCTGCATCTACAATATTATCTGAACTTCTTTGTACTATTCATACAAGTTTCAGCATAATCCAATCAATATATACTAAAGCTATAATTCTATAAACTAGATAAATTTTATGTATTTTATACTATTATTTACCCCTTTATATATATTAATCATAAGATTAGATCTATTAAGATTGATACCAAGTAAAACAAATAATCATTTTCTAAAAAATAGAAAACTTTCACAAGAGTTAAATATAAAAATTATATTTATTAACCCTTGTGAAAGTTTTTTAATTCCAGCCTTGCTCTGATTGACCAAGTACATAATTTGCAACATCTTCAATATCAGTATCTGACAGACGTCCTCCAAATGCAGGCATTGCATTTTTACCATTAGTTACTTGATATTTAATAGCATTTACAATTAACTTATAGAGATTAAATATATTTTCATCTCCTGTACGAAATCCACTGATATTCAGATATGATTAAATGGATTCATATGTATATTATATTACATCTCTCTTTCTTATACAAATTGATTTATAAGCATAATAAGATATAAATTTTTTATATAACGATTTTATATAACTTGTTATTATTTATAACTCTAATAAAATCTGTATTTATATTATACAACTATGTATTATATATCTGAAAACGAACTTATCTTCAATTTTTATGATTCTCACTATATGCTTAGAATTGATATAAAATTTATAAACTATATCTTTCATATTAATCCCACAATAATCTCTGAATTTTTGGGCTTAAAGTTATTATTAAAATAGAAAATATATATCTTAGATAGTATTACATAGCATATAATTCAACCAAATAATTAAATAAATCAATTATAAAAAATAATATAAATTATAAGATACTATATTGATTATATCTTTAAGACTATAAGGCATTCATAAATATGACCCAATGATATATTAACTAATTCAGATATATATCAATAATTTTATTACTCATGACTTCATATATTTTTTAACGTGACATATAATTGATATGTATATTTATAAAGTTATATGATGCACAATTGATATAATGAATTTTTTATTGTTACATCCTTAATATATTTTTGGAAATTATACGTATGATTTTATGGAAGTTAATTATTACATAAAATAAAACTAATTACTATGATAACAATATTGTATCAACTAGGTTTTATTAAAATGATAGCATTTTAGATTATATATTCTATCATATGAAAATAATAGTAAAATGTGTATTCATTTTAATATTTCAGATACTAAATCATTAATATTGAAAATCTTAATTGAGCTTATGAATAACTATTGATAACAATTAAAATTGAACATTAAATCTTTTTATATTTATTTTATCTTATAAAATTTAGATTAGTAACCTTCATTCATTCAATTAAATCGTTATGTAATGATATATAGAATCTATATAACATTACACTTTTCGTTTTATCACCCTATCAAATAAGAAATAGGCTTTGAGAAGTTGGAATATAAATCCTAACTATTAAATATATTGTTATTATATAACTACTAATTTATTTATTCATTATACATGATATTATAAAATAATGTATAGAGAGATACGACTCCATATTTTTTATCTTTATAAATATCATTAATTGACTTTTTTGAAATATTTTATATATTTTTAAAAAATTTATTATATATATTACTCTGGATTCTAATAAATATATCAATATAATATTAAAATATAATAAGCGCCATCGATTTATTACATGAATATCATGACTATAGAGTGAAATATTCATTATACTAGTTATATCTTACAAAATGTTCAACCTATTAATTAATTGAAAAACGAACACACATATTTGATTATATCACATAAAATATTGTTTAATAACTGAAATTTTTTTATTTAACATACTATTTTTATTGTCATGTAGCTTATTTATTTAATCTAAAACTGAGTATAATTCACGATTTAATGATAAATATAAGCAACTACTAAATTACTATTTATAATTTAAAATAATATCAACAAAGATATAATGCTTTTAAAATAAATCTTATATTGATACAAGCTTTTATGTATTCCTACTAATTTTATTATACTATGATCAAATGAATCAGTTAAAAAAATGCAAAAAATTAAATTATTTTTAATGTGTTGAGCTATATATAATTAACATCGCAAAATTTGATTAATATATTATAATATACTTTATTTGGTTAATTTTATGAATTAAATCGCTTGTATACTCCTTTCATTTCTTAAATATTGTCTAATATCACGCAAGTTAAAATAACTAAAACAACATTTGCAGTTTCTCTCATCAATTATTATTAAAAGTAAAATTATACTGATAAAATGATTTTCCAAAAAATGAAATTTTTTTATTAATATACTTCTTTCTATAATTATTCACAAATTTGGTTCAATATATTAAGTTGAATAGTTAATTACAAAGATAATTTTTAACGAGATATGAGCAATCTTGTAAATATTATAATATTGATCTCATAAATCTATTCTCTTATTAAAAGTCGTACGTGAAATATTCACTTTTTACGACTTTCAGATTAGTCAAGTTCACCAAACTTACTACCTTTTAAAACTATGTATTATTGCAGAATTATGATAGAAAATATAATTAGTATATATTTTTTATATACATTTAGTTATACAATTATATCTAAAGTATAATATCTTGATCTAGTAGTTTATTTACAATTTTACTAGGTAAACAGTATTAATATTTAAGAAATGATACTCATTAAATATTAATTTAATAATAATTAACTTAACTATTTTTTTTATCATCAAAAACAATATAGTAATATAGTAATATAGCAAAACATTTTTGAATATTTATATGAATTCAAGTATTATAATATTTCAGTAATATATATTTAATCATTGCATCATAAACATATAATTATAAAGAAAAATAACTTTTAAATTTGTATCTGATGCATACTTAATACTTAATACTTAATACTTATCATATATAACAATCAACTTTTTCTTTATTTTTTTATTATCAAAGTTAAGCTGTATAAATTTTCACTAAATTATATCTTAGATTTAAAAAGGAAATATAAGAAATTGATTATTATTTGTTTCAAAAATTCATAGTTATGTTATTATTATTTTAGGAATATTGCTAAAATAACATAAAAATTATTTACATAATGAAAATCTAAAGATAATAGTAAAAATAGTAATCTGTATAAATAATCAATCAAAAATAATTCTCAGCTCACTTAGATACTGCCTCAAATCAATTCATATAAAATTCTATACAAGAATATAATTCAATATGATTTTTTAAATTTTTTCAATTCTATGATTATATTTTTACTACGATTAAATTAAATAATTTACACTTGAATCTGGAGATTAATCTTCCAATTCGTTATTATGCGTATTACTATTTTTACTATTTTGAGATATTAAAATTTTTGTTGTATTTTATCACTCAATATTATATATGATAGAGATTATAAATTTATAATCTGTAATGTTATAATTTTAAGATTATATAACTCTGACAAAGTACAAATCTCACTAATTCTCTCTTATAAAATCGTAAATGAAATTCAAATTGCACACGACTCTTAGACTTATAATCAACATAAATATGCAATAAGCATCAAAAAAGGCATGAAATCATTTCTTATTCAATCAAATATTAATGAATTATTTATATTATTAATTTATAAATGATACAAGTTAGTATCACGAATAATAATAATCAATTTGATATATATTCACTATAATAACGCAATAATTACTCAATTGATATTATAAATTATTTATCTTCAATCAATACAAATTTAAGAATCAAACAGTGTTTTTAGAAACATTTATGCTTTATTTCTTGTGATTCAATAATCTATAACAAAAGATAATTCAATTATTGAATTATATAATACAAATGTTAAGTATGAAAAGAAATAAATATATAAAATTATTTTTTCAATATTATATAATCTTAAGAATTAGATACCTTCATTAGATCATAGATATATAGTCATATATATTAAAAAATATATTTTACAAAAAATCTAACCTGGAGATATTATTGATAGAAAATTATTTAAAAATTTAAATAGTATAGGATAAGTTAGTACAATAAAACTATGAATAAACTTTACATTTTAATAAATATAACATATATTAATTCATTTTCATATAACATCTCAAACGTCTTATGACATTTTAAACATAAGCTATTCATTTTTACAATTACAAATAACAAAATACATATAATTATTAATATATAGCCTATATCAAATCAATCATTATTCATCAGCTGAGATTTAGTAAATATTAGTAATATTGCTCACATAAAATTATTATCTACAACACAACTAACGAAAAATTTGTTTTCTAATAAATAAACTTCTAAATGAATATGATTAATACTTAATTTTTTGGTTATTATTGTCTAATTATAGGTTTAATCAAATACTATTATGGTACTAAATAATATATTTTATACTTTATATTGATAATTAATATTTTTTTATATTTAGTTTATTTTGTTAAAAAATATTTTAGTAATTGTTATTAAATCAAAAAAGATCAGAACAAGATCGCACTTTATGTAATACTATTATAATTGATATGACTAAATAATAGACATAAAACATCTTACCTATTCATTGAATTTGCTTCTAAAGCATCTTTTTTCAGAGTTTTTTCTGGCATAATTACATTATTACCTCCTGCATGACAGGCAGAACAGTTAGCTGTAAAAATTTGCTCTCCATGTTCAATATCAGCAGCAATAGCAATATTAATGGTTGCTAAAATTGTTAAGACGAAAATAATGTAAGATTTTAATTTCATTGTATGTCCTTAATTTAATATATTATAGATTGTAATATTTTTCCACTAAACAGTATATTTACTATATCAAATAGTTAACTATTAATATTTACTAAATAATATTAATAGTAAATTTTTCCACCTCCCCATTTTTCAGAGGCAATTTTAGGCTGTAATAAAATATGACCAGCTATTGCAAATAAATCATCATCTGTTAAATTGCGCATTTTAGGAAAAATATCTGCACTTTTAATACTTGGATGTATTTCTGCAATTGATTCTAGTCCATCATAACTAGTAGGATCTTTCATATACTTAGAAAATAGATATTATTAATTTATAAAAATCATTATCTCTCTTATAAATCCATATTTTAAATATGATTTTATATGGCTTTAATTTTATTAATAACTATAATCATATTAAATACTTTATTTAGTTATTTACGATCTCATGTCTAACTTCAGTTAACAAACATTCGTATTTATAACAAAAGTTTCTTTATCTTTAAAAATGACTAATTATATCCAAAATTATCATATAGTATGATAAAGTATATTATTTTTAAAAACTAAAGGTATTTTTTTCATTTGGATGTTTTTATTTTTCAGTTTTTTTAACTAATATATGGTTTAGTTGGTACGTCTTTATTATAAAATATTCTTAGAAAAATTTTATTAGCATACTAATGCGTATGATTATAGATATAATCTATTAATTGTACATAATATAACTATAATTACATTATTATGATTGCAAAACAATTTGTGCCTTTATGTAAATAATGGATTAATTATCATCAAATCTATCAATTATCATGCTTTAGTATAAATTAATTAGATAATCATTATATTTATATTCTCAAAAACTAACTATAATACTATACAATATACATTATAATTCTTGTGATATAACAAAAAATAATATTAGTAATATAAAATAATTATAATAATTAAGTCATAACCTATTTTATGAAAATTAATTCATTTAATTATGGTTTTTATATGAAGCCAATCAAACGTCTACTAAGGATTGAATGTTATCTTTTGGTGGAGTTGCTAAGCTTAAAGATTCAGGATCTAGACCAACATTTGGATTGGTTTTTGTAATTCCTCCAGTATGGCATACAGCACAAGCACTATTAAATAATCTTTTCCCTCTTCTTACTTGCTCCGGTGTTAATGTCACAGTAGATCCAGAGGGTTCTAATTGTAAAGTTCTTGTTGTTTCATCTAATTCAATAGCATGAGAAAACTTTGTGTCGATATTAACAATAGCAAATAATAATATCACTGCAAATATAAACTGTACACCTTTTTTTAACATAATTCTCCTTAATTTATAATATAATAATGTATTTTGCAAATTTAAATATATATTATAAATTAATTATACATATTTTATTGATTGATTGTAAAATTTAATAAAAACGAATGTACTCTTAAAATTTAAGAATTATGAATACAATTAAAAACTAAGAACAAAATTTCATAAAATAACTAAAATAAAGTCCTTAACCTTTTAGATGAATCATATACATTATTATTTATTGATAAATTATTTTAATCATTTTAAGAAAAAATAAACACATCTCGAACTATTTATTTGTGAATACGCTATAGATCTATATATAGATCAAATTGAATACTTTTTCTAAAATATCTAGTTACTATAAAGTTATATTAAACATCCTTCGCAAAAATGAAAAATTTCCACGAAGGATGTTTAAAGAATAATATATATATAAAATACGTCATTGTCTTTAATTAATTTGTTGCTTTAATCGTGCCGCTTTACCTAATCGATTTCTTAAATAATATAATTTAGCTCTGCGTACTTTTGCACTCTTTAAAATTTCAAAACTTATAATCCTAGGTGAATGAATCAAATATACCCTTTCAATCCCAACACCTTGGAAAACTCTTCTAGTTGTAATCGTTGTATTAATTCCTGCATCATGTTTCGCTAATACAACTCCTTCAGATAACTGAATTCTTTCTTTATTTCCTTCTTGAATTAAAATTTTCAACCTAATAAAATCTCCAACGCGAATAATAGGAAAATCCTTTTTTAAATAGGTATTTTCCACATAATGGAGAATAGATTCTTTTGAAATCCGACAGTATGTCATGAATATTGTGACAACTTCAAAATATTTAAACAAAGAATTTTATCATTAATAAAGGATATAGATTTCTCTTTACACAATGACATTAATTTAGTAGCTATAATATCACATTATATATAAAATTTATAGATTGAAGATATATTTTAAAATATTTAGATGAATTATTTTAACTATTAAATAATCTACTTTTTAAAATATCTTCCGCTTCAATAGTTACTAAGTCAGACTTGGTTAAAATTTTACCTGATTGATTAAATATACGATTTGCTTGTCTCATTCTGGCTCTATCAATTGCATTACGTATACTTCTTGCGTTGGCAAAATATGGTTGCTCCATTCTTCTTATAATATAGTCTAATAATACTTGATTTGCTTGAGGACTTAATTCATATTGCTGCTCTTCTAGCATCATTTGAGCAATCTTTAATAATTCTTCAGCAGTATAATCAGGAAAATCTACATGATTCGGAACACGAGATGATAACCCTGGATTAGATTCATAAAATTTATCCATTCGGTCTTTATAACCAGCAAAAATTACAACTAAATCCTCTCTTTGATTTTCCATGACTTGTAATAAAATTTCAATAGCTTCTCCTCCGTAATCTCTTTCATTGATTGAGTTGAACCATCTATTTCCTCTATACTATATATATTTATCAAATAATATTCCTATACTAATAAATTAACTATTATTGATATAACATATTTTTCAGATTTATAGGATTTTTTTCTCATTGAGAACTGTACATGAGATTTTTTTCTCATACGGCTCTAATGTGTATGGGGTTTAGCATTGCTGCTTATCAAGCTATGAATCCTTGTATATTGATAACATTGTTTAATAAAGAAGGGTAATCTGCTACAATAGATTATTTCTATGATTTGAATAAATATAATAGATCTAAAAATGATAATCAAATTTAAATTTTCTATTAACATTATATGTATAATATACTTCATAAAAATAATCTGTAAAGTAGGTTCTTCACTAAGCTCAAAAACTTTTCCAGGAAATTACTCAACTTTCTATCTATACATATATGAACTGATACAGTCTTGCAATAAATATAAGATCTACCTTATATAAAAATAAGGAGAGCATAAAATTTTTTTATTCGTTTGAGATGTTTCTTTACTACTGCTTTCAATTATTAGTGATTTATTTACAATCTACCTAAAATTATACTAATTCCTAACAATAGTATCACAAATACATAAGTAAATAAAAGTCATGCTTATTAATATTTCTTATTAAACAATAGACATTATAATTATAAGCTTTTTTAGATAATTCAATATTATATTAATCATAGAAGCTTCCAAAATTATATAGGCATGTCTAACTTATCCTTTTTATACTCTAGATTTCAAACTTTAGCGTCAATTGATATTTACTATATACTTCAATCTATCTCTAATGGAATGAGCATTATTGATACTTGTCTAATCGCGAGAAGTATTAATGTGCCACTAATGGAAACAACGATATCACTAAATAAAGTAGTTCAATTCTTATATAAGCTTTAAGCTATATAGACATAAAACTTTATACAAGCCTTCTTAATCTTTATTTTACTTAGGAACGAACCACACATCAGGCTTATATAAATAATAAGCTTCATCAATAAATAAGACTCCACCCATAGCCTGTTTTAAAACTTCTTTAGTTTTAGGTGCCGTATGGCCAATATATTGACCCACTAAATCATCTCTTGTAACAGTTAATAAATGTCCTTTTTTAATATACCCCAATCTATGCAAAATATCTGCCATTTTCATTGCGACAGTTGTTTTACCAGTCCCAGGACTACCAGTAAAAGACATATGCAAACCGGGATTTACAGACGTTAAACCTAGGCTTTTGCGTAATCGATCAATTAATAATAATGCCGATATTTCTTGAATTCTTGTTTTAACCGGTTTTAAACCTATTAAATCTTTATCAAGTTGTAATAAAATTTCTTGTATCTGAGTTTTATTATATTCTTCTCTTAAATTAACTAATGTATTATTTTGAATCCCTCTTGTACTTTGATATTGTTGATATGTAGTCATATAAAATATACGGAATAATATAAATAATATTATGAATATGTGCATATAAATAATTATACAGAGGGATTATAAAAATAATCCCTCTGTAAAGATTTATTTACATTTTAATTGTTAGTAACGACTTCCTTCTGGTTTAGTAGTCGCATAACTATGAATAGTATAAGCGATGTTACGACCTTTAGTTTCTTGACGAACAAGACCAAATCCAGGTTCAAAGTTTGGTCTATTTACAATAAATGACATTGAACAGCTTTCAACACCTCTAGAATTATCAAAAGCGTTAATTTTTATATAACAATTTGTTTTAGATTTACGGCAAGACTGTAATTCAAACATTACTGCTGCGGGATCTTTAATATCAAATAATGGTAGTCCCCATAACTCCCAAAAAGCATTACGAGGATGTGGATCTTCTGTATACTCGATGTTTACAGCCCATCCTTTAGACATTGCATAAACAACTTGCTTAGAAATTTGTTCATCTGTTAAATCAGGAAGAAATGAAAATGCTCCTTGTGTTAATCTCACGGTGTTAATTCTCCTTATGTATTAGTTATTGTGTTTGAATCAATAGCAAACTTAAATGTTAGCTGTTGGAGTTGTAATAAAGTCTGCAGTATCAGTAGAAGTATAGTTAAATGAAATATCTTTCCATAAATCTAAAGCAGTTTGTAAAGGTCCACAAGTTTTAGCTGCATCTCTTAAAATTTGAGGTCCTTGAGCAATATAATCACGACCTTCGTTACGAGCGATAACCATACACTCTAGTGCAACTCTATTAGCTGTTGCACCAGCTTGAATACCATCTGGATGTCCAATTGTACCACCACCAAATTGAAGAACTACATCATCTCCAAGGTAATTAATCAATTGGTGCATTTGTCCACAATGAATACCTCCAGAAGCTACTGGCATACACTTACGTAAAGAAGCCCAGTTTTGATCAAAGAATAAACCTTCAGGTAAATTAATACGTAGATCACCTTCTAATAAAACATTATAAAAACCTTTAATCATTAAAGGATCCCCTTCAAGTTTACCTACCACAGTACCTGCGTGAATATGGTCAACACCAGCCATACGCATCCACTTACAAATTACACGGAAGTTCATACCATGATTTTTTTGACGCGAATATGTAGAGTTTCCAGCACGATGTAAGTGTAAGATCATATCTGTTTTACGAGCCCACTTCGCCATTGTTTGAATAGCAGTATAACCAATTACAAGGTCGATCATACAGATAATACTACCAACTTCTTTAGAAAATTCTGCTCTTTCGTACATATCTTCCATAGTAGCAGCAGTTACGTTCAGGTAATGACCTTTAACTTCACCAGATGCTGCAGATGAACGGTTTACAGCCTCCATTGTGAATAGAAATCTTTCTCTCCATCTCATGAATGGTTGTGAGTTAATGTTTTCATCATCTTTTAAGAAGTCTAAACCACCTTTTAAACCTTCATAAACTACACGACCATAGTTACGTCCAGATAAACCTAATTTTGGTTTTACTGTTGCACCTAGTAGAGGACGTCCAAAATTATTCATTCTTTCTCTCTCTACAATTACACCAGTAGCAGGACCTTGGAACGTTTTTAAGTATGCAACTGGAAGTCTCATATCTTCTAAACGTAACGCTTTAACAGCTTTGAAACCGAATACGTTACCAATGATTGAAGCAGTTAAGTTTGCAATAGAACCTTCTTCAAATAAATCAATATCATAAGCAATATACGAAAAATATTGATCACCTGCATTAGGTACTTGATCTACTCTGTAAGCTTTAGCTCTGTATAAATCGCAAGCTGTTAAAAGGTCTGTCCATACAACAGTCCAAGTAGCAGTTGATGATTCACCTGCGATAGCTGCAGCAGCTTCAATTGGATCCACACCTGGTTGAGGAGTTACACGAAATAAAGCTAAAACATCTGTTTCTTTAATTACATAATCTGGATCCCAGTATCCCATTTTAGCATAAGGGATAACTCCTGATTCATAACGTTCGTTTTTAATCCTAGTCCGTTCTTGTACGGATTGAGACATGTATTCCTCCTTGTGTTTTTAAGGCAGTAAAGCCTTTGTGTTAGTAATATAATACGTATATAATACGTTTAAAATAAGGATTAAATTTATCTAAAAATTGGTTTTTGATTTTATTATTACAATTTTAGAAAACTAAATATTTTATTTAATTAATATAGTTATTTGATCATTAGTTAAGATTTTGTTGGCTTTCAACTCGATCTATTGAATCCTCATGCTATATACTATAACATGCAACAAGCTACACAAATATTTAAATTAAATTATTTTATATATAAGTAATTTTAATATTTATAAAAAGTAAATAAAAATATTACTGATAAATTATATTAATTGCAACTTCTCTTAATTCTCAAAATCATTTTCAATCAATAGAACAAATTTATGAATTAGTTCGTTCAGTAATGAAAATTAAATGCTTTATAATATTTTATTGAATAAAATTAGTAGAGCTATAATAAGAGAACATGTCGATTTATATAATATTTTTTATTACATATCTAATTGATTAATCATATATTATATTTTTATAAACAATATGAACAACTCCCACTTATATTTATCATATAAGTGGGAGAAAAAAACTATTCATATTTATTGAAACTTCTCAAAACCATTTTATTATTCTTATCATTAGCTAATATCTTATTATAATATAATCTAGCAATCTCTATATTTTGCGATTTTGAAAAAATAATGGCTAAATTATAATATGCATTATTAATACATAAATATTGATTCGATAAATTAATAATATTTAAAAATGCGATTAAAGCTTTATCTAATTGTTGAATATATAATGAGTACAAGGCCAAATTACCATAATGTTGTATTGATTTAAGTTGTTTAAGTATTTGTTTTAGTTTAATTTGATATTGTATCCAATATATAATTTGTCTACATATATATATATTTAAGAATGTTAAAAATATGATTAAAACGCTAAGATAAATAATAGGAAGTAATATAAACATTAATTGAAAATAAGAATGAGAATAAATATCATAACTAAAATCTGACATACTGACAAGTTTTCATAATATAATATTATACATGATGATTTCGACTCTGTAATCATCTAAATTATTATAAAGTATAATTTACTGTGTAAAAATTATGATTTATAATATTACTATATATATTTTACATATCGCCTTTTTAACTCAGGGGAAGAGTATATCCTTGGTAAGGATATAGTCACCAGTTCAAATCTGGTAAAAGGCTTTTTTATAAAATTTATAAAAATTTTTAATACATGATTAAAAAATTTTGTTCATATTATTTTATCCATTCAACAAAAAATTTATAATGTTTTCCAATTTTTTAACCCAAATAGACTAAATTAAAATGCATAAATCAATTTATAATTCATTAGATTTGAGCAATTTACTCTTTTTATATTACTCTATCCACCTTATCATATATGCAATATTCAATTTTCTTACTAATGTTAAAAATCAAACAGAATAAAAATATTAGACTTTATAATCTAATCATAATTGTTTCAATTATTAACAATTTGATCTAAGTAAACTAAAAGCTTTTACTTTAATGACATGCAATACAAGCTAGATAAAATTAATTTTTGATATCAATTGTTCAAATATTTTTATCATTCAATCAATAACTAATAACACCATATTTGTTTCATTTTTTTATATTTCTATTCAATTTTATAAAAAAATAATAAATAATATGCTCTATTTAATAAATAATTTACTTTATATATATCCCTAGAACTAAAAAATGTAATATACAAAATAATTTTAATTATAAACTTACTAAATACATATTAATAGTAATAATATCTTATTTTACTTATAATATTATTCGATTTAGATCATCTAAGAAATACCGAATCTCATAATTCCAAGTGCTATCAGATAATATACAAAACTCTTTGGTATTTTCAAAAAAAATAATTCTCTCCATATCGTTTACTGTAATAAAATAATATAAAACGCTATTTTTGTAAATTCAGTTAACTTTATAGACGTCATATTTTTATCTATAAATTTGATATATTGAATAAAACTTTATACTCTATAATCTAATATGATTATATTATTTGTTTTAATACTACTTACAATATTTAATACTTGTGACTAAATTTTCAAGATAAATTTAAATCCTCATATCGTACATATATTATACTTAAGATTAGGTAATTAATTAAAACTAAATTCTTTTTTCATGTTTAATGTTTATTATCTATGAGAAGTTTATACCATTAAAAAGCAGGGACTAGACCAAATAGTTACAAGTAATATTACTCATTCATATTACGATAAGTTGCAACTGCAGATGGAGATAAACGATTTAAATATCGAAAAATCCAATATTTAAAAATAGTATCTAATACAACAGGAAAAGTCGAAATAAATAGAAAAATAAAATCTCTACTCTCGGGTAAACCAAAATGTCGCAAAATTACTTCTAAAATCACTTCCCAACCATGAGGAGAATGAAAACCTACAAACATATCTGTAAATAAAATAATTAGAAATGCTTTGGCGGTATCACTCAAACCATAAATAACTTCATTCAAAAATGATTTCAGAATTAATAAATGTCTTTTTCCAGTAATAACAAATAAAATAAAAATAGATGCTGAACAACAATCTGATAAAATATTTTTAACAGCATTAGCACTTTCTTGTGTATACTGTTCGGCCAATTCTATTGCTTTATCTCTTATTAAAGATTCATTATATTCGGAATTTAAAATTTTTTGATCTCCACTAATTAATTGTTCAAAATATAATTTTTCTTCAAGATGAGTGAAATAATGAACAATAATTTGAAAGTAAATTAAATTTTGTTTATATACTTCATAAATTCATGATAATAGATATATAACTATCTACTTTGACAAATATATATCTTTATTCTCTCAATTAAAACCGTATATAAAAATTGTTTCTTACGACTTTTGAATTTATACAATATTATACATCATATCTTATATAATTTAATATGCTCATTTAATCTGATAATTTATTCATTTGATTAGTTTATTCTAGATATATTAAATTTATACTGTATATATATTATATATATCAATTATTTGCTAGAACAACTATAAAATAAAAAATGAACACTAATATTTAACTTTTTTTATTGAATCTTATATTTATTACTCTAAACAATATTAACCATGTTTAAGTACTATATAATTTAAATATTTATAAATATAAGTTATTTAAATATTTATAAATATAAGTTTTGATTATTAAATAAATATTATTTTACTATATCTCATATGAATTAATTATATGTCAACAATATATATAAATTTATATATCTATAGTTAAAGAAATCAAAATTATATGACAATTTATCCAATTACTATATATAACTAATAAAAATCATAAATATTGAACTTCTCATTAATTAGATAAAATGCCATTGGAGTAAAGATTATATTAATTCCTTTATAATTAAAGATTTGATGATTAATCTTAAAAGACGTATTCACCTCTAATATACATAATATAGATATTCATAAATATAGACCTCACAACTTTTCTAATTCAGAAAAAGCTCTTTCTTCTTGAGAAATATTTAAAAATATCGTGGGAGATTTTTTATCCCATAAATAATCAACAATAGGACTAAATAAAAAGTATTTTGAAATTTGATTCAAAAGTATAGGGCTAATAATAAGAAACAAAAGATATCGAATTGACGTAACCGTTTGATAACGAGCAACCTTAAACTCTTCAATAGCTTCGACTTCTGCATTTGGAGTTATTTCTTTCTTAAACTTTTCAAAAGTTTTAGTTATAGATCTAGGTATAGGTCCTGTTTTTTCTAAAGTTGACTTATTGATTTTTTTTAAATTCCAATATTTCATAATATTTATAATAGTAAATTTTATGCTAATAACGACTGATACAAAGTGAGACGTAATCATAATTTTTTTCATAATTCATAAATATACTTAAATAATTTCAAAAATAAGCTCTGAATAATTACATAATGATATCTGTATTTAATAATGATCAATTTATATAATTAGATTATAAGAATATCTATCTCGCTAAATTATAAATATCTACTTTTCATAGTTTTATATATAAAACAAAATGATAAGATACTTTTTAAAATATTTAGAAATAACACAATAGTTTAATTTTTTATAAGATATCTCCCCCAAATACTAAATATATATTCATCAGTATATCTTCTAGATTTCTCAAAATATATATATTTGAGCTTGCATTAAAAACTCTTTTTATGCCACTCTAGATATTATATCAATTTAATGAAATCGCTATATTAAAATTATAACATATAGTGTATTTGTCTGAACAACATATTTTCAGAATGTTTGATTGATATTTCATTCACTATCAGTAGAGTTTATCCATATGAAATATATTATATTTACTATTATAAAAAAAGTTAATACAATAATTATGTAATTATTGTATAACAAGAAATATTCAATTAAACTTTTTAATTAAAGTGAAATATTTATGATACTAACTGATTATATTTTGTATGTATACTAGGAAATGACACTGGCTTATTTCATATTAGAATATTAACCAATACTTTAACAGTAAAAATATTCTCAATTTTTAGGGTTGAAATTTATATATTTGGTTGTTTCAAAGATGTACTATTTTATATCTCTATTTACAAGAATATATAAATTTTTTTTATAATACAGTAAAATCTTTCATAAAATACAATGAGAAAATTCACATTAAAGTTCAATTAGTTGTATCAAAATATATTTATAGTATAACTAAATATCAACACCTAAGTATTTTTTCGAACTTTTTAATCCGATTAATTCATTAATTATTGATAAAACATAAATTGATCAAATAGAGTAACCTTTAATTAATAAGATTTACAAAAAGAATTTTTTTATTAGTTATACAACTATACAACTTTCAATTTATCCATTAACATAAACAAGTCAACAGATAAATTGAAAGTAATGTACTATATAGTCTTTATTTTATATTAATAACTTATCAATTAACAATCATGAAAAATTCATATTTTTACATACAGATATTAATACTCGAAGAAAAAGAGTTGCAAACAGTATCGATAAATCTATGCCTAAACTCGAAGGCAAAATACCTTCAAAAATTTTAATATAAGGATCAGTTATTTTAACTCAAGCGTTTTTTCGTTTGGCTAACAGAACAGGATATATTCTTAGAATATTCTGCGTCTTAATTTATATATTTTATAAATATGAAAAATTAGAAAAATTTTTCAATCCATTCATCCAATATTTTTTAAAAGTTATGTATATATAAATTATCAATACAAATTAAACAATTATATTTAGCTGATTAAAAACATAGATGAGAGTCTATCTCAATAGTTACCTGTAATCTATCAATTCATTTTTAATCTCAAAGCTTAAAGTATCAATAAATTCATAATAAATATTATATTATTAAAATGAGATGAGATCGTATTGATGCATAAATATTCGTTAATGATGCAACTTTTCTTTATCTAACTGCATCTCATTTTAAATTTGTGAACTTTCTAGAAATACTCACAACTTTTAAAAGTATAAAAAGGTTCTCTATACCAATTAATTGCAGTAATCCATCCTAACGAATATTGAATAATAATTAAAATAAAATACAACTCTAAAAAGTTACTAATTGATTTACTAAGAATTTGCAAAGTGTGCGCAAATAGTGTCATAATTAAAACAGTTTACTAAAATTTTTTATAAATATTATTTTGAAATTGAAATTACTTAAAATCTATGTTCAGTTTATCCCAATTATATCCAAATAATTCAATTTGTTCTGCTAAAGTTGCATTTCCAGTTCTGATAATTTTCCCATCATACATTATATGAACAAAGTCAGGTTTAATATAATCTAATAATCTTTGATAATGCGTAATTAATATAATTGATTTATCTTTACGCATTAATTTATTAATACAATTAGCAATTAATCTTAACGCGTCAATATCTAAACCTGAATCTGTTTCATCTAAAATAGATAAGGTAGAATCCAATACAGCCATTTGTAAAATTTCATTTCTTTTTTTTTCCCCCCCTGAAAAACCTTCATTTACATTTCGGCTTAAAAAACTTTGATCCATTCCTACTATTTGTAATTTTTGATTCACAAAATCAAAAAAACTTAATGGATCCATTTCAGGTAATCCTTTATACTTTTGTGTATTATTAAAAGCTAATCTTAAGAAATCTGCATTACTTACTCCTGGTATTTCAACAGGATATTGAAATCCTAGAAAGATCCCTTCTAATGATCTTTCATGAGGTTCTAAATTTAATATATTTTGTTTTTTAAATATAATTTCTCCTTGGATTACGTTATAAAGAGGATGTCCTGCAATAACTTTTGATAATGTACTTTTCCCTGATCCATTTGGACCCATAATTACATGAATTTCTCCTGGATTAATTAATAAATTAATACCTTTTAAAATTGATATATCATTAATACTTGCTTTTAAGTTACTTATTTGTAATATTGGCTCTTTTATTAAGTTCATCCTATAGTTCCTTCTAATTTTAAATTTAAAAGTTTATCAGCTTCAACTGCAAACTCCATGGGTAACTCAGAAAAAATTTCTTTACAAAATCCTCCGATCATTAATGCAATTGCTTGCTCTGCAGCAATACCTCGTTGCAAAAAATAAAAAATTTGATCTTCACCTATTTTAGATGTTGATGCTTCATGTTCTATAATTGCTGTAGGATTTTTTACCTGTATATATGGGAAAGTATTAGCTTGAGAGCACTTTCCTATTAAAAGAGAATCACATTGTGAATAGTTTTGAGAGTGAAATGCTTTAGGACTAATTTTAACTAATCCTCGATAAGTATTTATAGAATGACCACTAGAAATACCTTTAGATACAATCCTACTTTTAGTATCTTCACCTATGTGAATCATTTTTGTTCCAGTATCTGCTTGTTGATAATTATTAGTTACTGCAACAGAATAAAATTCTCCGATTGATTGCCGCCCTATTAAAATACAACTAGGGTACTTCCAAGTAATAGCCGAGCCAGTTTCAATTTGAGTCCATGAAATTTTAGCATTATCTCCAGTACATAATCCTCTTTTTGTAACAAAATTATAAATTCCACCTTTACCTTCTTTATCTCCAGAATACCAATTTTGAACTGTCGAATATTTAATTTCTGCATTTTTAAAAGCTATTAATTCGACTACAGCTGCATGTAATTGATTCGTATCATATTGTGGAGCCGTACAACCTTCCAAATAGCTTACATAGCTATTTTCGCTAGCAATAATCAAAGTTCTCTCAAATTGTCCAGAATCTTGATTATTAATTCTAAAATAAGTCGATAATTCTAATGGAGAACGTATATTTTTAGGTATATAACAAAAAGATCCATCAGAAAAAACTGCTGAATTTAGTGCAGCAAAATAATTATCTCCTATAGGAACAATTTTTGCTAAATATTTATTAATTAAATTAGGATATAATTTAACAGCTTCAGAAATTGAACAAAATATAATACCAACTTTTAATAATTCTTTTTTAAAAGTAGTCACTACAGAAACACTATCAAAAACTGCATCGATTGCAACATTCGCAATTCTTTTTTGTTCTTGAATTGGTATTCCTAATTTATTGAAAGTATCTAATAATTCTGGATCTACTTCATCTAAATCATTTAATTGTTTTTTTAACTTTGGAACGGAATAATATAAAATATCATTATAATTAATGGAAGGATATTTCAGATATGCCCAAGATGGGACAGGCATTTTTATCCATTTTTTATATGCTTTTATTCGAAATTTTAACATAAAATCAGGTTCATCTTTTTTTTTTGAAATAGATTCAATAATGGTTTTATTCAAACCTTTAGGGAAATATTCTGATTCAATATTACTTGCAAAACCATATTTATATGGTTGATTAACCATATTATCAATACTTAAAGAATCTCTCATATTAAATTTTGCGTACAATTATAATAAAATATATAGTAGAAAAAAACTAAATTGAATATACATTAAATCCATAAATTCCTAAATTTTGTTCAACATGCATTATTGCATTATGCTCTTCAATTAATTTAATAATATAATACAGTATTTTAAAGCTTTCTATTGATTATAAACTATAGTAAAGATACTATTCTAATTAAATGTTTCTTGAATAATCTTCTATCATATATAAAATGTGTATAATTATTTATTAATATTATTGAATATTGAAATCAATAACTTACAAAACATTCTATAATCCATACAAAAATCTAATGCACTTTGGCTTAATATACTAATATAACAATGCTAATATTGATAGTTCAAAAAGTCTAATTTTCTAACTAGCATTCAGAGTTCTAAAAAGAAATATTTCAGATAGTTGAAAAACTTGTAAGAAATGATGTCAGCTAGTAATATAATCGATAATAATATATTTTATTCGATAGATTTAGATTAAAGTTGATTAATTAAGTTACAAATAAAATAATCCAAATCATGTGTCGATTTCGTTTACCAAAATTGCTTTTATACTTAATATCTGTCCCATATGTAATAATAGAAAGATTATTATTAAAATATAATTTTACTTAATATTAAACGACTTTATATATCAATCACCTTTTAATCAATTTAAGTATTAAACTTTCGATATATATAAGACTTATTTAACTACACTCTTATATCTATATGTAATCATAAATTGTTTAGAAGTACATAATACAAATAGAATAAAGAAAATAAAATAAGGAAAATAAAAATTTTGCTGTATACAACAGATTTTTGTCATAATATCTTGTATTGTATTATTCTCCAAATACAATAAGTCAACACTATTTTAAATATTCTAATTCATCTTATAAATAGTTAATTCAACGAAAGATAGAATCTTTATCCAATTCTATGTCAATAATATATCCTTTCTATGTATTAGCTCTATCGTTATCGTTAAATAGTATTATTATATCTTATACCCATATTTATAAAAATTATTTTTATATTTCAGTACAAATATCAGATGAGCAAATAATAAATATTTTGCATAAGAACTATATTGATATTATATGCTTCAAAATATATCATTTTTAAAAAATATCAATTTGTATAAGCATCACTATTACTTTTAATCTTATTAAAGATATGTTGGAATAATTTTTAGAGTTTATTAATAATAACATATTTGAACATACCCCATATATTTTTGGATTATATCGTCAATCAAGACTTACTCTAATCAATCAGATTTGCTGTTATAAGTCCCTAACTTTTATCTTAGTGTTAGGGGTTATTATGTTAATTCATTAAGCTGATCATGAATGTTATGTAATATCTATCATATATATAGTAAATATTTTTTATTACATAAAAAATATTTACTATATATAATTATTGATAATTTACTAAAGTATCTTGAATCGATTTTTTTAACATATCTTCTGCTTCTTTTGTAAGTTGTTTTGTACTTCTCACAATTTCTCCAAATTGTGGTTTTGCATTACATAAATCTTCACGTAAAGCATTTGTAAAACTTTTAATTTGATTGATTGCAACCTTATCTAAATATCCATTAATACCTGCATAAATAATAGCAGCTTGTTCTTCTACTGGAATTGGGGAATTTTGAGCCTGCTTTAGTAATTCACGTAATCTTTGTCCTCTAGCTAATTGATTTTGAGTTGCTTTATCTAAATCAGAGGCAAATTGAGAAAACGCTTCTAATTCTGCAAATTGCGCCAATTCTAATTTCAATTTACCTGCAACTTGTTTAATTGCTTTAATCTGAGCAGCAGATCCTACTCGAGATACAGAAATTCCAACGTTAATTGCGGGACGAATACCTGCATTAAATAAATCTCCAGATAAAAATACTTGACCATCTGTAATTGAAATCACATTAGTTGGAATATAATGAAGCTTAGAAAGATCACGTTTCAAACGCTAAGCGAAAATCGCAATCTAGCTGCCTCCCACACGTAGCAAGCGAGTTTCCCGGCACTACGCGTTCCATCAGACCGATTATGCTATTCAGTAGAGTCGATCTCATATCCTTTTAGCTTCTTTAAACTTGGACCATCGTATTGACCATTATTTATTAAACGATGGTGTTCGTTACAAACTGGTATTTGTTTGGCAGTTGCCAATATATGTGTGCGTGAATGTCCATCTCCTTTTATTTTTCGGCGGTGTTTAATATAGTGCCATTGTTTTGCTTGATTTCCACATTCAGGTATAGCACAACAGAGGTCATTAACCGACTTAATTAATGTCATAGTTTGAGAATACGCGAAACCTACCTCTCGTTTTCGGGTTAGGTTGTTTATGTCTCCTTCTCCCGTCATCCATGTGCGGTTGACATTGCTTAAATTCGGTATTTCGAAATGGACTTGGATCTCTTTCCCTTCTTTGGTTGTTGTAAGAATTGTTAAATCTTTACCCCATCTTTCGAAAGCATATTTTGCATATTTCTTTTTTTGCTGATGAGCAAGAGTAAGAGCCGCAGACTTTCGAATCATATGAAGGAATTCAGTCATATTTGATAGTCTCTCAGATCCTTTGTAGTAGTTAACTAATCCTGTGACAACCATGTTGTAACGGCGTATCATATACGTCGGTTCGAGACTATAATATTTAGATTGAGCCCTAGCAACATATTTATTTTGATATCCTTTCTTAGCTTTCTGAAGGAAACCTTTCTCAGCATATCTTTTACATAATTGCTCCACTGGTACACCAAACATTAGACGAGTATGCTTGATCCTCTGTTCATTGAAAATTTTTCGTGTATGTTCATTCAAGAATACTTTATATCCCAGGAATAATACACCCGTTGAAATATGTTTTATCCCAGACTTTTCTATATTAATCTGCATTGCTAGCTCATCACCTTCACAAAACCCTATTATTTCTTGCATAATCTGTCTTGCAACATCCTTCGATCCTCTTACACCTACTAGAAAATCATCTGCATATCTTATATACCTAATCTTTATATCTACCTTTTCATAAACTGAAATTCCTAAAGTTTTTGCGTTTTCTTTCCTAACCTTTTCAAGGCTTCGGGTAAGTGTTCTATATGGGAGTTCCGGAGCTAATTCTTGAGCGGCTATTTTGACTTGATTCCAAGGATTATCCTTCCATCTAGTTGTATGATCAAGATATTCTTGTGATAATGTCCTACCACTTTCTTTTCGTTCATATCTAGGTATTAAATCTTTCTCTATAAATTTATCAAGTTTGTCAAGAAAGATGTTACATAATATTGGACTTATAATTGATCCTTGGGGAGTTCCTACATTCATTTCTAGTTTACTATCAACTAAATTATGTGGATTTACATATCCAACTTTTAGTTGATACCATATAGCTTTTAATAATTTGCGATCATTAAATCGACTTGATAGTTGACTCATTAGAATTTTATAGTTTATCTTGTCAAAAACTTTTCTAAAATCGAATTCTATTAACCAAGGGGTACTCGGCCAAAGATATTCTATGTCCTGCAGAGCTGTGTGACAACTTCTATTAGTACGGAATCCATGACTGTTATTTGAGAAAGTAGGTTCAAATATATTTTCTAGAATTAATTTAATAGCATTTTGTACTATTTTGTCTTTTGTACTAGGAATACCTAATGGACGAAATTCATCTTTCTTAGCTTTTGGAATCATAACCCTTCTAGTAGGATTAGGTTTATATATTCCTGTTTTCAGTTCTTTCGATAGTTTCAGTATTCCAGAGGCAGTAATACCTCTGTCTCTAATTCCATCGATTCCAGCTGGTACACCTTTTTTAAGAGATTGATAAGCGTATAGTAGATATTCCGGTTGATATAATAGATCATATACTTCTAGATTTTCTAGGTATCCAAGATTGTTTTTAGCGATCCTCCGTATTTCGTCAATACGGTAAAGGCAGTATGCAAGTTTACGTACATTGAACTTATCCAAGTCTAAATTTTTAATCTTTCCAAAGACATAATTAGCTTGTCCTAGGAAGTGGTCCAACTGAGGTTCTTGGCAAATCACGACCCCTGTGTAGGACTGATCCACTACTCTAACCTCGCTTCTACTAGATTTTTGTTCTAGCATATCGGAAGTTCCCTTAATCCCCGTTTTAACCTTCGCAGTATTACTACTGTTTCCGGTTCTGCCATTAGCGTCTCGCATCTTTTGTTTTCCCTTATCGAGATCACTTTCTCTATTCTTGAGACTGCCTTCATCCGAACCGTCTGTTTCTGTAAGCTTAGCTTGATTACTGAAACATCGCAATGATACATGGGCTGTATACCCATGTGCGGGATGTTGATCCGCTGCTATAAGATGTATCGAGTTCGTTATCCTACGCATAGGCAGCCAACACTGATCGAAAGCTCTTGACCTATTTATATTTATATAGGTATCGAATAGTGTTTCAAAGATGTAACGGTAATCTTCTTCATAAGTATTAAAGGCGCATCCTCGCCCAGCAGATACATCTCCAGCTTGAGTTTCAATAATAGGTAATGCTGTCATACTTCCACCACCTAAAGAATCATTTAATTTTGCAGCTCTTTCTAAAAGACGTGAATGTAAATAGAATACATCTCCAGGGTAAGCTTCTCTTCCTGGTGGTCTACGTAATAATAAAGACATTTGACGATAAGCTTGAGCCTGTTTTGTTAAATCATCATAAATTATTAAAGTAGCTTTACCTTTATAGTTAAACTAAGAAATAAGATTTACCGTATTCCTTGTCTTCCGAACAGGACGTTAAATTTTCATCTCATCCGGCTCTTGCAAATCAAATGCTATACCCACTTCAATTTTGATTTTAGCCATATGGCAATTGCATTCCTTATGCAGTAGGAGTAGTTGTATAGTATACATCTTTCCTTCCTCGACTAACTGGAATGATGTGGTGAACATCTAGAGTATCAAATTCCGTAAAACGAATGGAGCAAACTTCACATTTACCATTTTGAGAGACAGCCAGATTTTAGGTACGAATTGAGAAAGTAGAGTTCTTCGACTTACAAAGTACTCAGTAAACTTAATTACCCCTGAAGGATGATTGTGAACCTTTAATCTTTACATATTGTCTACTTTTGATCCAACTGATATTCGATAGTTAGTTTTCTACCACTCCACGTTTAGTAGACTTTGTACCTCTGAGTATCTAATTATCTTCTTTATACGTAGTACCATCAAAAGTATCCGCATTTCCCGAAGAGAAGTACTTTGCTTTAACAGTTAGTCTAACATTTCTGGTATCACCGCAGAACACTTATCTTCTCATCTTCTAAGCATCGAGAAAATATCAGTACTTAGGTTATTAGAATCTGAGTGGCATTCGCAATATTTGAAATAGTTGACCAATCCAATAATAATCCGACGAAGCTTTAAGATAAAATTATAAGCTGAAGATGATTGGTTTAGTTTAATTAATTTACTAACTTTGTCAAGGAACTTTTTTTACTTAACTTGAAAGGCTGAATCTTCACTTTTAGTTTTCTATCTCTCATGACTTAAATAATCTGGAAGCCAAGAAATTAAAAAAACTTGGCGTATTTTTTGAGAGCTAATTTTTCAACACTAATTTCAAGACCCATTTCGACTAGTTAACGTTCGCTTGCAGAGATGCATTGATTCAAAATTCCTTTATTCAGGTAAATAAGAACAAAGTCGTCAGCATATCTTAATACTCCAAGAGCTACGCTTTTGCGCGACTTAGAACTAACACAACTAAGTTAAATTAACTCTCGAACCTTCGAAGCTTGCTAACAAAGTCTTTCAGATAATCTTCAAGACCGTCTAAAGCAATATTGGCTAACAACGGAAAAATTATACCACCTTGTAGGGTTCCCATTTCCGTGGGTGAAATTCCTTTCTTTGTGACAGCGTAATCCATCATAAACCCAGTAGTAAGCCAGGCTTCAATTTGAGTTTTGATTAGTGGGAAGATATAAAGTTTATTCAAAAAAGCCAGATGGTTGATACGATCCCAACATTTTTTAATGTCCGTGTCGTAGTAGATCCATGTAGCGTCATAGATGAAGGAAGATTAATTCAATAGCATCATCATACGCTTTTTGATTTGGACGTAAAACATACGAATTAGACTCGACTTTTGCTTCTTATTCGGGGATTTCAGGGCTAATTTAGCTAATGCTTACATAGCTCTTAATGTATCATAGGAATACCCAGTGGACGTTTTTCTGCCTTATCAGGTTTGCGTAACCGTAACCATACTCTTCTGATTAGTCTGGCAAGTCAGTTTAATGATATCGTGTTAACCAGCAACACTTTAGCTCTGTTCGTCAGAGCTAGTTTACGGTCTACCTCTGGGGTCTCCTGACCCTTATTGAGAATAGTAATTTGTAGTACAACTAAAAGTTTAGCATCTAGACTAAAAATTAACAGTTTTTGTAAGGCGTCAACACTCTTTACATTACCAGCTAATGAAGCCTTATAAATTCTATATTGGACTCGAAATACATGTCGTTTGATATTATGGCAAGAAACGGAGTTAGTAATTTTATGATCATAATACGCCCAGAGAATCTATAGATTGCACTCTTAATATCAGCATATCCGTATCACATCACTAAAGCGATGAAGAATTAGCTGTGTTAAGAATTCCTACATCCTTACCAACATGCGGCTTAGCAAGCCGACTTAACAAATCTTCAAGGAATTCAGTAATAGTCAAATAAGGAGTTTCCACAGTTCCGTAAAAAAAGTATCAAGTCACCCTTAGGACTTTATATTATATTTTAAAATGACCAAGTTAAGTTGATGTTCCAGACGTGTACACTTTACGATAAGCCCACGGTAGTTTTCATATATAGACTGGCTAGAGGTTTATACAGCTAGTTATATGGAGTTTCAGAAATTACTTCCCGCCGAATTTCGATACAAGATACTTATACTTAATAAAATCCATTAGGTAGGGGACTATCCTCAGCCTTTACTAAACTTTGCAAGGGTGCTAGACATAACTATGAAGGCTGAAAAGAAGGCTTATGACAGCTCTAGGGAATTTAACCCTCCTCTCTTACAGTTAGGAGTCGCGCAAGTCTAAAGGACTTGGGCTAACCCTCCTTCGTTTCCAAATATATAATTAATATTAGTTATCGAAGGAACAGTTCGCACCATAAAATATTCGGCTAATGCAGCTCCTGTATATGGTGCAATATACTGCAGAGTTGCAGAATCATCTGCATTCGATGCTACAATAATCGTATAATCTAAAGCATTCTTTTCTTCTAAGGTTGATACTACTTGAGCAACCGAAGATGCTTTTTGACCAATTGCTACATAAACACATACAACATCTTGACCTTTTTGATTAATAATTGTATCAATAGCTACTGATGTTTTACCTGTTTGTCGATCTCCAATAATTAATTCACGTTGTCCACGACCAATAGGAATCATTGCATCAATTGCAGTAATTCCTGTTTGCATTGGTTCACATACTGATTGACGTGCAATAATACCTGGGGCACCAGCTTCGATCAAACGAGATTCACTTGTAACAATGTTGCCTTTATCATCTATTGGTTGTGCTAAAGCATTTACAACTCTTCCTAAATATTTATCACCTACTGGAATTTGTGCAATTCGGCCTGTAGCCTGTACAGCACTTCCCTCTTGTATATTTCGACCATCACCCATTAATACAGCACCAACATTATCACTTTCTAAATTTAATGCAATACCAATAGTTTTATGTTTGAGTTAAGCTATCTATTTTTAATTATAGTTATATATCTTTTAATAAACATAACCCTTTTTTTATAATGTAATGAATCAAAATTTTACATACTTTTAAACTTATAGAATTTCTTTCTCTTTTAGATCCATACATGAGATGTTCACTTCCTATGGTTCAAAGGTTTATTGCGTATTAATCTTGAGTCTTTTCAATCTATGAATAGATAGATATTAATAACATTCTTTATTAAGAGTTGACAAGATTGTTTTTATAATTTTTATTCATATAATGAAACTCCATATGACATTTTAAATTTAAAATTATAGGCGCTAGATTTGACATTTGGTCGCATAAATATTTTTACTATTGTGCGACAGAATTGTTTATACTTAGATGTATTCAAATAATTATAGTCATCATCAAAATTAAATTTATTACTTTCTAGAGAGGAGAAATTAAAAAATTAGTATTGATAAACAATACAATATAATGGAGTGTTTATTATTTCTATTCTCAAAACTTTAGCTTTAATTTTATTTTTTTGAAGATAATATTCATTTTTTTTGAGAAACTTATAAACCTAATTATTAGTAGATGATAATTTCATCTTAAATAAATCACCATATTGATAATAATTTCTCGAACTGCTAGAGACTCGCATAGTTAATAAAGATAAATAATATAGAAAATATATCTCATAAAACATAAAATAATATAATCTTTAATAGTTAGTATCATTATAGTTCATTTTTTTCCATTTGATTCAACTATATAAATTTTATTGAAAGGTTTATTAGTTATTAAAATTTTTAATTTTTCTCTTTTATTAAGTTTTATAATAATATTTAATTATAGGATTATTTTACCTTTATTTAATTACATAATTTGCAGAATTGCAAAGAATTAAAATACTATTGAATTTAACAGGTTTCTCTATAATCTATTGAATTAATTTATAATTTTTTATTTCTATCGTGTTATATATTCTATATTGAAGACGAAAAATATCTTTGTATAATTTGTTCAAAAAAATATTTTCCAATACTAGAAACATTTCTTTAATATTCGTGGCATAAGATGTGATATGCTTCATAAAAAATACTCCAGATACTCGCAGAGTCAGATTAAAAACTTTTGGTGCATTTCATCACCTTCCTACTCATATCAATTAATTTAGTTTTACTCTGTAGACTTACCTTATCTTAAAATAAAAATAATCATCATGTTTTATTCGTTTTAGATATTTTTTTAATAACTATACTATTTATTGAATTTCTTCATTCTTTACTTAAGACGAGATGAATCTTTAATAAATAATAGTACAAACAAACGTTAATCCTATTCATGTAGTTTTTTAGAACATAAATAATTAAAATTAGAAACTTTGTTATATAACGTATCTCTTTATATTATATACTATCACGGCTTGGCTTCCGTATCAATTTATATGACTATAAAAATAAAATACACAACAATTGTAAATAATATTGGAACTACTTCCGTCCTACGGAGAGACGAATTTTCGAATTTTTTACCATAGAACATATACAATTAATCTATCGATAGTTTGAATCTATAAATTATACGGCTATATTAAATATAAAATGAAAGCTAGCTTAGTCCTTTTATGTTATCTTCACCTAATAACGAATCGCACCTTCAAATTCCAATAATTCGCCTGCCATTACTTCATTTAAGCCATATACTCTAGCAATTCCATCTCCAACTTGTAGTACTGTTCCAACATTTATAACTTTAAAATCTTGCTCATACTGTTCAATTTGTTGACGAATAATATTGCTGATTTCATCTGGTCTTATGTTTACCATAACTCTATAAAATTTTATATAAAATAATACATTTAATTTAATAAATCATAATTATGCATTTAAAATTTACATAATTATAAAAAATATATATAGTATAAAATATATGCTAACAGATTTCTTAATAAAAGTTGAATTATAACTATAAAACTTTATTTAATTCCAATTTCCATAAAATCATATAGTTTTTCTAATTGACCTTTAATACTAGTATCAATAGTTTTAGAACCTATTTGAACAGTAAAACCTGCAATCAATGTTGGATCAATTTTAAGATCTAATTGAATTTGACGAGAATTATACATTAATTTAATTTTATCTGTCAATAAATTTAGTTGTTCATCAGATAAAGTTACGGCACTAGTAATTTTTACTAAAGTGACAGAAGCTATTTCTAAACCTAATTCTAAATATTTCGATATAATATAATTCACGAAATTAATTCTTTTTCTATCAATTAATAGTTTTAAAAAATGTAAAGAAATACGAGAAATATGATCACTAAATACTTTATTAACTATTGTTAATTTCTCTTCTTTAGAAACTAAAGGATTCCATAAATATGAGCGTAATTCTATCGAATTAGCTAAAGCTGTTTCTACAAATGCCATATCAGCATTAACTTTATCTAACGATTGTGACGATTGAGCAATCTCTATTAATGCTTCAGCATATGGTTGAACTATTGTATTGAAATTTTTAGTATTCATTTCGTAATCCTCCTAATTTAGAAATATTATTTTCAATAATTAATTTATGTTGATCAGCAGTAATAGATTGCTTAAGTTTTATAGATACTCGTTCAATTGCTATCGAAACAATATGTTTTTGTATTTTATTTTTAATCTGTATTTCTGCGTTTTTAATGTTATTTTGTGTTGTGATAGCTAACCTCTCAATTTCAGATTTTCCTTGAGCTAAAATAGAAGCACGAATTTTTTGAGCGGTATTTTCAGCTTCAGAAATAATTTGTTTAATAACTATCGATGTTTGCTCTAATTGTTTTTCTGACTCTTCTAGTCTTAATCGTGACAATTCTAATTGTTTTTCTGCTTCTTGAATTGCAGTAAATACTTTTTGTTGACGTTCAACTAAAATTTTTGTTAAAAACTGTTTACCAAAATAAAAAACTAATGAATTCAATATCAGTAAATTAACGATATTGGTCTCAAAAATATTAAAATCAAAAGAGATACCATCATGATTCGTGATAATTAAAGAATTTTGAATAAGTATAGTTGCAATATCCATGAAATTGAAGAAATTCTTAATATATGATTGTTAAGAGTGAAAATACTAATTGTCATCTAACTTAATTTAAATTAATAGTTCTGTTACTTTTCAAAAGCTAAAATTTTACCTGAAATTTGCTCTACTAAAATATCTATTTGTTTTTCTAAAGTAGCCAGTGCTTGCTCTTGTTGAATATTCAACTGTTTAGAAGTTTCTAATAGTAATTTTTCTGCCTTATTCTGTGCTTCTTTGATTTCTTGAGCAATACTATTTTGGGCTTCCGTTTTAGCATTACTTACTAATACTTGTGCTTAGTTGAGTCAATCGATCTATTTTCTCTATATGATATATTTTGTATAAAGCAAATTGACTTTTACATTACTACATATAACTTGCATAAATTTATTAGATTTATAGGATTTCTTGCTCATTTAGATCCATACGTGAGATTTTGAACTCATATGACTCTTAAATTTATTAAGTTATAATTATACGTTTTTTTCAATTTATGAATAGATTAATATTTCTACCATTATCCATCAAGAGTTATAAAATTTTAAAATATATTATTTTTATGATATCTATAAAGATTTTGAATCTCACTAAGAACATCTATCACATATTATAAATTATCTACTAAAATTTTTTTGTATTAATAATTTGGACTTATGTATACAAATATTTAATTTATTATTACTTTTAGTCTTATTATATTGTTAACAATGATATATATCTTTTAGATATCCATATAATGAAATAATCAATATATATAACGCTTAAAAATCTAATAACAGTTTTTTATTCTGACCACTTTAGTAGTAGACTTTCGTAGATTATTTTTTACCTCTAAATATCGATAAATAAAATTTTTTAAAAAGATTATGATTATAATTTTTAAATTCTTTAAATCTTTAAGATTTTTCAATCTTTTTTCTTTGTTTAATTTAATAATAGTGGCTACTATTACAGTTAATCTAGCTCTATTGACTTGAGTAACTTACCGAATTGGAATAAATACAGTTAATTTAGATTCTTAAGAATTAAACAACACTTTTTCTATCATTTTTTATATTCTATATTAAAGACAGAAGATATGTTTCTTATATTTCTACTAATTTTATAAAAGAAGAATTTCTTCATATTCACTCTAGCTTTTTAAGCTTGTGTTAATTGCATAAGATTTGATCTTTTTCATAAGAAATAATTTATAAATTTATTTTTTGACTACAGTCAACAACTTTTCGATGAAGTTACTCACCTTCCTAACCATATTAACTTGTATCATCTATTTATTCCTAAAAACTATCTTATCTGAAAAGTAGGATAGTAAACATGTTTTTGTTCGTTTCAAATATTTCCTTAATACTTCAATAGAATATTATTAATTTTTCTTTTTTCTTCTTATGAGTGTACTAGTTGACAAAAAAATATTATTATAAATCAATAAAAATCATATTGCAGTGCTTTTATGGTAAGAACATAAATATAAAAATTAGATTAGATAACTTGGCTTATGAAAGAGTACTATAGATGACACAGAAATTTGTAAATTATTTTTTTCGGAATATGACTTCGTAGCTTGAATATAAATGTGTATTACTACAGAGATTAAATCCAAAGCTATTATCCTAACTATCAAAGATTAGTACTGTTCTCCGAAAAGACAAATTTTTCAGTATCACGAATATCCAATAAATCTATATTTTCAAAATCTATTAACTATTGAGTTATTTAAACATAAGAATTAGAAAAGTCTTCTTAATCATTACATAAGTCAGAACGAACCGCGCCTTGTCTTGCCTCAGCTAATTTCGTTTGATAAGAATTTGCCAATTCTTCAGCTTGAGCTAACTGGCGAGAAGCTGTTGCCAAATTAAATAAATCATATTTTCAAATAAAAATACCTTTTTTAATATAACTAAATATACATTCTTGCTGTATATAGCTTAACACCATTTGTATAATATGGGTATTTATATTTACTAGCTCTTATAGGGTATTTATACCTAAAATAGTATATCAAATGATACTATTTAAAATTTAAATAAAAATAAAGTTAGAATCAAGATGTTTTTTTGTTCAAATTGTATATTATTAATATAAAAAAATTCTTATACAATAAATTTACATGCTGCTCCTTTAAAACTGTAACTAAAAATAGTTCATTTCACAGCTTTCTACTGTTATAACCAAATGTGAAAAACATGAAATACCTTTTCGTTTATTACTATGTAACCATCTTATTTTCTAATTAATTTCATTATTTAATTGATAAAACTAGATCAACTAAAAATTTTGGAAAATTTAATAAAGAAATAATGTTGAGATGAAAACTGATTATTTATTATAAAATAAAATTATGATAATTGTAGATTTAATTTGTATGATAGTCAATACATTCGAAATGTTTAGTAAATAATCATGATATCAGCAATTAATTGCACTTTACTCACATACTAAAGTGAATTAATAAACTAAAATAACAATTAAATACATACAATATTCTTTATTTATAAATATATTATCGCTATTAAATAGAATACTGATTTTAGATCTAAAATCTTATTATAATACAATTAAATTATATACTAAATGTATTAATCTTATAACTTTCCATTTGAATTCTATTGTATATAGTAATTCTAACTTATAATATCATTTATATGGTTACTTGTTACCAAGTATAAATCTCACTTTTACTCTTAATCATAATTAAAAACTTAGATTTTTTTTAAAAGAATATCATTTAAATTAACATTATATTATATCAACTATATTTTTTGTATTGATTAGATCTATTATTAATGATGGAATTTCGCTTATCCATCATTGTTTCAGATTTATACTGATTAAAATTAAATCCCACAACTTGATCCTATATATTCATCTCGTTGATCTAGCACAGCTAAAATTGGTTTAAAAAATATCGTATTTAAAATTAACATTAATACTAACACTTGTATTGCCATTAAAGGTAATGTTGCATCAAAATTAAATAGACCTCCTTCAGCACTTACAAAAGAAGAAGGTAAACTAACAAATTCTATACAATACATAAATGGGAACCTCCTTAAAGAAAAATTAAATTATTATGGTAAGAAGGCGCCTATCCTTAATTGAAAGGTTAAGCGCCTATTGCAAATATTTAGCCATTAATTAGCTAGTAAATGGATTAGCAAATAGTAGAGATAAAGCTACTACAAGACCATAAATAGTAAGAGATTCCATGAAAGCTAATGTTAATAATAAAGTTCCACGAATTTTATCACAGTCAATTTGTTAATATAGAACTTTTATTGCGCTTAAATATTAATATTGCTATTTAGAAGCTATATATAAAATCTACTTTTATACAGCTTAAGATCGGATAATTTAATAATTATTATAGCTATATTATTATATCAATATCAATAATTCTCTTATTTGTTTTTCATACAAGTAAAAAATAAGTATCTTAAATATCAATACAAAGTATATGATCCATGTTAAAATGATAATTACTATATAGTATATAAGATTTCGTAGCAGATAGCTTGAATAAATAGTAGATATCTTGCAATCTTTTTTACTTTAAAATTTACATATATGATTATTAGAAGTATAATTGATATTTTAATTTTTATATAGATGTAAATTGCAATTCCAAATATTTGATGTTATCTTAGTCATCTTAACTTATATACGTAAATATTGTTAATAGTACTCATCTATCAATTTATATATACGATTTAATACTAAAAACTTTTACTTGAGTACATTTTAAATAAAGTAAATCTCACTCCTTCAGCTTCTGGTTGACGAGCAATACCTTCTACAGCTTGAGCAGATGCAGCACCTTGTCCAATACCAGGACCAATTGCAGCTAATCCAACAGCTAATCCAGCAGCAATAACAGAAGCAGCAGAAACGATAGGATTCATTGATTATTGATAATATTAAAGAAATAGAGAATTAATAAATTTCACATTTTTTGAGTAGTAATCATAACAATTCCTGATTGCGACACAAGTTATAATAATATATATAACGATATATTCATATATTTAGATGAAAATAATCAGATACAACTTAAGAGATATGTTTATATGATTTAATAATATCTAGTTTAAAGAAAAAATCCAGATAAATACATATTATCATTATCATATATATAAAATATATCTTTTTTACAAAATGTACATTTCCTAAACGTGTTATATTTTTTATTTCATTATAAAATATTAATTGCAATTGCGTCAAGTCAGTAGTTAATAATTAATATTTTATAGGCTTTTTTAAGCATTTCGATTAATAATCTACATTATAAATAATTATTGCTATTTAGTTGTATATACTTTTTGTTAAATATTACCTAAGTCAATCTATAAGTATTTACTAATTTCTTATTTTTTTCTCACTTTAATACAATATTAACCATAAAAATTCTAAAACAACAATTTCCTTCTATTATCGATGTAATGAATTAAATTTGCTAATGGTAGTATCAAACTCTAGTTCAAAAATACCAGTACGACCTTTACGATGTTTAACAATATGAATTTCTGTAATAGATTTTGAAGATGCATGAAAAATTTCCTCTTCAGCATTATTGGTGACTTTATAATAATCTTCTCTGTATAACATGGCAACTAAATCTGCATCTTGCTCAATAGAATTATGAATTAAGAACTGATTAGCAATGAAATTATGAGAGCTGATTTCTTCTATGTCATAAGTTGATTGCTTACCACTCCATACTATCAAGGTGCAAATATGTAAATTAACCAATCGTGACTTTTTATATGGTAAAATAACCGCATAATCATTTCTTTCTAAAGTATCTAATCTTTTCCACCCAAAATGAGTAAAGACTTGATGATTAGCAGTCAGGCAAATCTCACTAGGTAAACTACAAGATAATCTATAAATATTTTTATGCCCTGTCCTAAAATTTTTATATTTATTAGAATAATAATATGTAAAATTAGGTAGAGAAAATACTTTCAACTTAGTATTATATTTATAATAGTAACTTTTATATAATGGATGTCTACAATTCAAATAATCAATAAATGTATTACTAGTTATACAACCACTTTCTCTTAAATCTGATAATAAAGGTCTTTTATTAAGACGTGCTTCAACCAGTCTACTTAACTGTGATAGAACAATAATTGGTACGTTTAATTCCCTTGCCAAGAATTTTAAAGATCTAGTAATAAATGAAAGCTCTTTAATCCTATCATCTTTAAAATCAGGATATTGAATCAATTGTAAATAGTCAATCATGATAACTTGTAAACCAGTAATATTTAAATGTATAATTTTATCTTTAATATAACTTGGAGTAAGAAGAGGACTATCATCTATGAACAATGGTAAATCTTGTAAATATTTACCTGCTTTTATTAATTTTTTCCAATGAAAATCTTCTAAAGCACCTGTCTGCAATAAATCGGTTGGAATTTGTGATGCTATCGCGGTAAGTTTATATAGTAATTCTTTTTTAGACATTTCTACACTAAAAATAATTGCAGCTTTTTTTTGCTGCACTATATTTAGTACTATATTTAAAGCTAATGTCGTTTTCCCCATTCCTGGTCTTCCTGCTAATATAATTAAATCTTGATTTTGTAATCCTTTGGTAATAGCATCGAAATCCGCATATCCAGAACAAACACCTGAAAAAGAAGTGGTTTTTTTAGACTGATTAACCATATCAATAAATAACTGAGGAAATAAATCTTTCGTCGATTCTGTAGTTGTATTTAATACTGAGTTATAAGAGATAAGTAAATTTTTTAAATAATTAAATATAATATCAGATGTTTTAAAAATCAAATAACAAGAACAAGATGTATAACAAATACTTATCATTTTTAATAGATACTTCAAAAACTCTCGTTTAATATACAAGTCTAGTAGAATATTAATATGTTCATTGATATCTATAGAATTGGTTGATATATTAATTAGTTGATTAAATATATATCTACCTCCTATTTGTATAAATTGATTATCTTGTAACAGAATTCTTTCAATTTTTATGATAGATATTTCTTCTGACTTAGAATGTAACTGATGAATTAGTTTATATATATATTTATGTATTGGAAAATAAAATGCATTTACGGGGATAGTTTCAGCTACTTTATTAATTACTTCTACATTTAAAAGTAATCTAGATAAAACTAATTCTTCTGATTCTAAACTATATGGAGTATAATGATTCATCACAAGAAACACTGATATTAACTTAATCTAATATATACATATATGAATAATTCAATTATGTCGACTTAACTACTTAAATAATCATACTTTTTAAAAAAAGTCATATGGTATTTTTGAGAAGATAAACAACATCGATCTAAACTCAGAGAAAAAAGGTAATTTTATTTTTACTCTTATCTAAATATATAGTATAGAATTATATTGAAGATAATCTTATCAATAAATCTGAACTCTAAGAGGAAATATTTTTTTGCCAAATTTTTTAGAAATTAAGATTCTTTATTATAAGAAGATCTGTTCATGAAAAAGATTAGATTTTAATGCATAAATATTTTATAACATTGAATTAGCGATAGTTTAATAAGAGGATAATAAGAGTCAGACATAAATGGCTCATTGTTGTATAGAGATTATCATCCTATTATTTTTTATTACATATTAGTAGACTAGCTACTTGAAAGATTTTTTATATTATCTAATATTTTGGCCTTATTGTCAAATATTTACAAAAAGTCAATTATAATTTTACAAGTACAGTAATGCTATTTGTTATATAGTAAAGTTATACTATAAAAATATATATTGAAAATTATTTCCTAAAAGTTTTGGTTAATAATAATTGTAATTTGGGATCTATTATAAAGCCTTAACAAATCTAATTTTTATATTATTCAATTAATTGAATAAACTAACACATTTTTCGTTCAAATATTGAATTCACAAAAAATATTTAAAAAGTGTTTAATGATACTCTTATTTATATATTAAAATGAATTGATAATAATTGATTACATTCTCATCATAGAACTTTGAATAATAAATGAAATTCTATATATCATTCAGTATTAATTAATGTTTGACAATAAGGCCAAAATATTAGATAATATAAAAAATCTTTCAAGTAGCTAGTCTACTAATATGTAATAAAAAATAATAGGATGATAATCTATATACAACAATGAGCCATTTATATCCAAATTCTTTCTAGCAATAGTTACAATATATGTGAAATAATGGGTTTATTAGTTTCGTTTCTATTAAATCATTGATAAATTCCATAATTGATTTGTATTCTTTTTATAATTTTCAATTTAAATCGATTTTGTTGTAATAAGGGATATTTCTTTTTTTGTACCATGGATCTTTATTTTTTATTTTTGAGTGTCATGAATGAGCCGGCGCAAAATATAAAACGGTGCACACAATTATAATTGTAGTCATATATTGTCTCGTTTATCAACCCAAGTACTATTGTACTACTGTGTAGTTACCTATTATTGTGATAAATTCTGCTTAAGATAATCTCATAACATCTACTATACCAATTACCATGAACTATTTGATCATATTTTCTAGTTACTATCAAAAGCTATATATCTGTGTCTTTTAATACGTTTTCATTATAAATAAATGCAGGAACAGCTATTCCTACTGCAGTTTCTACATCTTATATTTTAATTGTCGAAACAATTTTAATTTTTTTAAATTTTATCATTAGTTTGTATCTTCTTTATTTTTGTTAAAATTGTATCTACTAAATATTACTCAAATAAACATTTCACTCATTATACTTTTTGATATATATGATAAAAAAATATCAATAAAAATATTTCAATACATAAATTTGTTATTATTTTAAATAACACACTTTAACATTTTTTAAAACCCATTAATCAATGATGATTATATTAAGAATAATATGGTATACAATTCTGTTATACTTAAATAAAAAATGTGAGGATAATAATTATATAAAGTAGAAAATATTGCAAATAAATTGTACAATTTTATCGACAACAAAATCTGCGCATATCGACATCGAATTTATATATAAATTACTAAGCCAAAAGCATGGATGATTATAAATAAAAAAAAAGAGAATTAGCTTTGCGTTTTATCGATATTTTGCAAAAAAAAATTATCGATAAAGAGTTTTTCCTATTTTTTGTTGTTAAAGTGTTACTTCTTTCGCTTTATGGTTGATTATTGTGATAATATATTGACTATTTAAAATTTGCATCGAACTGTTTGCCCCGTTTTTTATTTTTTTGATATGAAAGATATTAATTTATGTATTTTGGTTGTATATTATTTTTAAAGATTTATATGTGTATAGTATATTTGTAATAGACCTTATAAAAAAATTATATATTCTATTCAAAAGGTGTTTTCTTTTTCTTCAGTTGCTTAGTTCGTGCCTATTTTTCTTTAGTTTTTTGTATTTCGGTATTATCGCTGTACTACCCTAATCATTAGTAGTTTGCTGTATATTAGCCTCGTATAGTGTGTTATCAGCCTGATTTATTATTGTTTGCGATTCGTCACGCTGCATTTACATCATAGAATCAACTCTTTTTATTAATTCAATTCATTTATTATTTGGTTATTCTTAGTTATTGTTTTTTCGAGGATAACCATACGCTTTTCCATATTTTGATATTCTTTCAGCTTGTCGCTATCTACCTGCCATAAAAAACCTATACTTGCAATGTTCATTTTGACTTGATTTTGCATTTCTTGCAATTTTTCTTCTTGGGTAGCAATTGTAGTTAACATTTGGGCTTACATAGCATAATCTACCATAATATCATCACGGTTAAACCGAGAGTCTTCTAGTATATCAGCATATAGATCGGGTATATACAGTCGTATATAGCAGAGCAGGTACGAGTATTTTTCTTCTGTTTAATTCTTGAAATTTAGTTAATATTGATTATGTGGGAATTTCAATGAACATACGATATCTTTTGTTTGATGTTTTAGTAATAATACGTTATATTAGTAATTATTTTGTTGAATATTTAGTATATAATATCGGATCGATAAACTAACTATATCGTATATTATAATATATTAAATACCTTAAGTAATCATCTCATAGATCTAGTTTATACACATATTATACCTAATATGAATTTAAATATAACAATTTAAACTATATTAATCTTATTGTTTATTATATATATATGCCAGTAATTGCTAAATAATTAATTAAATATAATACTCTTTATTGTTTACTCAATATTGTTATCATTATATGTTCTATACAATTTTATTAACATTGCGTATAATAACACATATTTCATTCACCTTATTTCTATATAAGGAACAATTATTACTATTCAAACGTTTTATGATATCCAATACCTCGTTTACTTTTCGCCTATATTTTTAATTTTTAATAAAGGCTTTAGAATAATACATAAGCACTATTTGGCGGATTGAAATATCAACTATCTTCTTATTACGAGATAATATTCGTAATAATCAGGTATACTTTTAAATGATATCTTGGTAAAATAAATAGATTCTTATTCATAAAAATTATTTTTAATTTTACAATCTGATGGAAAAACTTAAGATTTATATTATAATTCAATTTTTTTATTTTAACAGACTTCAGAGTTAAAGCGTCAAGATAATTAAAGCTCACTTGATGTGGTATGATAAGAAGCTTGTTAAATAAGTAGATAGTATATAGAAATACTTGAGTTATTCCTTCACTACTGATGGTTATTTCATCATGTTCAACACTGAAAACATATTAATACTTATATAAAATAGCACCAATCTTACTAAGAAAATGTTTCAAGATTGTATTGAAGGTGCCATCATAAGTGAGCGTAATTTAACAAATGTGATAAAAACTTTTGCTTTATTCGATAAAATTAAGTTGGCAATATGAGACAATATCAGATGTTGAGGATTAAGAGTCTTCTGTATCTTATAATTTAATTACGAAATATATAAGTTGAATTAAAATGATCAACAATTATATTTCAAACTCATGGAAAATTTATTTATTTTTATCAAAGTATATTTTTAATCGTAGATCATGTCTAAAATATTCCCTGTTCTCGTTTCGCAAAATAGATTCCAAGAAAGTGTTAAGTTTATCTTTTCTTTTGATATAGAAATAGCATCTACATCTTCATTTGGTATTACAATATTCTCCTTTTGATTAGTATTTTTGGGTAATGCCATATCTATTTCTTGTAGTTGTTTTAATATTAATTCTATAACTAAGTCATCTTCATAGTATATTTGCTCACAGGATTTTCGATGACAATAAATTTTCGTGGCATCAAATTCTTTTGATCTATTATAGTCTAACCCTATTGAAGTTAGTTTCGGATTAAAATTATATTCTATTTTATCAAAATATTGACATGTATCAATATACTATAATATACATATATCAATATAGTACTGCATATCATTGAAATGAATCTGAGACAATTCATTAGTAATAGTACTCAATATCCTGGTAATTTTTTTGCTCTCTTATACTCTACCTTGTTCTAGATAGTCCGAAGTAACGTGAATTAAGTTTACCTGTAGGGTTTCTTCACTGGTTTTAAATGGCTTTATTATATCTTAAAGAACATAATGTTTATTTTCTATTGTATTTGATATGTATAACGCCTTCTCCCAAATGTTTATCCTATACTGCATAGAGTTATTCCTGTTTATTATGATTTAAAGAGAATACTTCTACTACATCATACATAATGCATACTTTATATAATTATTGAGCATAGAAGAGTATCGGATGCACATATATAAATAAGTTTATATTTACTTTTATATGAATAACATCCTAATACATGTTGGTGAGATTTTCCAATATCAGTTATATTGTTATCATATTGATAGTGAGGTTTATCTACATCAATAATGATTGGAGTAATCTATTTTAAAAATGAATATATAATTAGTATGATTTAAGCAAAATTTTTCTTATTTTTTGTTACAACTTTTAATAGATTCTTTATGTAATCTATTTACTTGGTCTGTGAATTGATGTTTTCCTCTGATAGATAATACTCAAGAACTGAATGCTTTTAACTTAGACGAATAAACGATAAGTTATTATAGTTTTTAATCGTTTAGCTTAAGAGTTTTTGAGCTTGTTTAATGTATTTTTATTTTGCTTAGATTGTAATTTGTATAGTATTTTATCAGAGTGTAAATATATCCAGTTACAATCCAAATTTCTTCCTTTAAAAGTATTATCATATTTGTCATATAGCTCCACATGTGCTATATTTTTTAAGGCTGTCTTTATATTCGATAAAATTTCAAGAATTTTTATCTAGATGGATATGTAATATAAATCTTGTTATCTTTGATTGTGATAAATTATATTTGCGATTAGTATTATCACATATGTTGCATAACAATTAGGAATGAGATTTACGTATCATTTTTTGAACTCGTTGTTTGTCAAATAATTATAAAATAGTCGGTTAATTATTAGCAGACTGATAGGTCGATATACAGTTGAAATATTGATTATACCTTCGGTAATTTAAAAAAATTTACCTTCGATCATTATATGATTATTAATCTAATCTTCAACAATATTCTTATATTTATTATTAATTAATATGATATAATTATTAGCACCTTTATATTGATCTATACTAATATGAATTAAAGAGTGATATATAGCTAATACGTACGATTAACAAAGTTACTTATTTGTTCCATAATATATAAAAGTTTCATTGGAGTCTTTTGGTATATATATAGTTAGTGATTGAGAATTAATAGATATAAAATTCTCATCCTCTATACTCAAAAACTTTTTTTTTCTGTACTATAAGTCTAATATATAATAGATACATAATCCTCTCTATATAATTTTACAATAGAATAATCGTAAATTATATACTCTAAAAATATAACATTAACATTTTACAGTTACAAAATTTTGTATTTAATATATTTTATAAAACCTTATCCGACTCTTTTTATCTTCCAGAGATTCTGACTCTTATTCAACTCATTTTACAAATTAATTTTTTGTTTATAATAGTTCAACAATTTTATAGGTAAGGACTGTAATTTGTCTTGCCATACTTCCGAAATGTTTGAATATAAATCAAGATAAAACCTATTTTAATCTAGTATATCAAATATATAGAGGTTTTTGTATGTGGAATAACCTTTAATTATATTGGTTATATGACCACCTTCTTTTACAAAAATATACTGGCTATGATTATACATCTTATAAATCACTAAATTAAATCTATCTGATAAATATTTATCATCAATAAATTGGCTATTTATTTGAAGTACATTTAATAGAGATTTACTTATTGTTCAAATTAACTGTTTTTAAAATTTCAGGAATTATTACTTATATGGGTAGAGGTATAGAAATGCCTCTATATCCTCTTTTTTTATTTTAGCTAGTTTTTTACTGGGTTTTGCAATAATTTTCCTGATATTATATAAATCAGGATTCAAATATATAATAAATATTAGTATATATTCGTAAAGTATTATGCTGTTAATTCGTATTCTATATGCTTCAAGATTGGTATTTTTTTGTCTTGCAGTATATATTTTAAATTTTCGTGTGTATATTGTTGAAGATACTTGTTGAAGATACTTCGATAATCTCATGTTTTTTCTTCTCATTATGTAAATAATTTTTTATATTTTAGAGATATAATCTCGGTTTTTATAAACTATTTATGCATAAACATCACTTTATGCAATATCTCAATATCATGTAAGAACTAAATATAATTGATTTTTATCTTGCCAATTAATTTAAATATGTACAACTTTTTTCTGTCTTTATAAAACGAATATTTTGCTGGTTAACGCATATACAAACAATTATAAATATTTCGCTAATAATTTTAACACATTTATTTTCACTAAATACCTATATTATAGTTTTCCATTTATCGTTATATTATACAAGATATAGTTGGTGAGATAATGACTTCTGGAGTATTTTATTTTGTCAATATATACTGAAATAATTGGTTAATATCAATTTAAACACCAGATCGGGTAAGTATTTTACGCAACTGTGAGATTTTTTGGAAAGTTATCTATTAAACGCATATTTTCTCAAGTAATTCTTTTAAATATTTGATAATGATTTGAAAATTATCAAATATACTATTATTATTTGTTAATGTTTACTAATCATTAGCCTTTATAATCGATTCTAAGTTTCAAATTAGCTCATATATATAATCAAGATTTCCGTAATCTCTATATGTTATGTTAGATATTTCGAAAAGTTATACTCGTATGATTCTAAACAGGGGTAGTAAATGTAAGGAAGTTATGAATGAATTATGAGGCTTCAATTTTTATACATTTTTTTGCTGATATTTTTCTTATGTTTATTCGATTGTATATTCATTTGATTCATGAGAAGAATACAATTTAAATTTTCATGATCATTTTCTTCATTTTGTATTTGACATATTTGCTTTTTTAAATTTATAATATCATATGAATTCACTGTAATAATATAAAATAATATTTTTGTTTACAAATATAATCCACGTTTAACCCTAGAATTACTTTAATATTACATTCGTTTATTATCATTTTGATTTAGGAGAAGATATTATGGCTCATAATGTAAAAATTTACAATACATGTATTGGTTGTGTGCGAATTGGATAACTTGTTTTTGTTAAAACATTATGAGAATATGTCTAACTCAATCTATTATTTAAATACATATCAATACACATTAAAAAAATATAATATCTAAGTTGTATCAAAAGAGCTATAATAAAATGCGAAGAAATAAAACTATGCTATCTGATATAGATACAGAATATAGATAAAATATGCATTTTATAGCCTAACTACTAACTTAAATCTTAAATTTACGACTATATAATAAAATACGAATTTTCTACATCCAGGATTCGTAATCTACTTTCTACTTGAATAGCTCATCGCATGATCTATAATTACCTCAACCTGTGCTCTAACGCTGCTGAAATTAACGGAAACGAATCAAATCAACTGTGCTGACTCATAAAATGAAGAAAAGTGTATAAGAACAGTTAAAAGCACTCCACTTAAAAAAATTGATAAAATAAATAAAAATTGGATTATAAATAATAAATCTTTTATCAATCCTTTTCTAACTTATAATTATCGGCATACAAGATATAACATCTAAAAATTTTTTATATCTGAGTATAAGAATATAAAAACTAAAAACTAATTTTTAAAAAACATTAAAAAAACAGCTTCTACAGGCTGTAAAAAAATATCTCTTCGATCTACTATGACGATTTGAAACTCTAAAATTCAACATTCACAAACATTGTAAAAAAATATGTTGTTTATTCTTTTACTCTGCAGAGCCGGATGTCGTGAAAGTCACAAGTCCGGTTCAAAAACGGAAGATTTGATTTTTTATCTTATAAGAAATTCTCTTCTAATTTTATACACAATGTGTACGTGCTTGTCCTTGTGATGTTTTAGAAATGGTTCCATGGGACGGATGTAGCGAGATTCATTCTTAGATACACTGATAACTAAAAAGTATCGTTCAAATCTTATGTATAAATAGCTATAGCTTTTCCCAAATCTGAAATTAACGGTGTATTTTCAGTAATCAAAATGTAACTCTACTCAATGCAGAAGCTACAATAAATCCAATAGTACCTGCAGCAAATCAAAATTGCTATTGCATAGTAAAATACATTTATACTAAAGCCGAAAAAGATAGTTAACAAATATAACTTAAAAATTCTTCTGATGGATGCGATTCAACTTCTATGACTATCCAAGTTACCTAAAAAAGTATCGAAACCCATGATATTATAATCTAACTCTTTGAGCACATTTTCATTTATCTATATTAGTTATTGTATCAAGTAATATGATTGTACATAAAAAGTGGGTCAAATCATTAGAGTCTAAAGAAGTATCAAGAAAATATCTAGAACGAGTAAAATTATTAATATATGTAAGAATAAATATATAATAGTAAGATAATTCAACTTATATGTATGAAAATAAGTTGAGTAACTTCACCCACTAATTTTTGACTTCGATAAAAAATTGGGTTTTAAAATTATACTTTATGATCAATATACTATATAAAATAACTATCAAGAATATACTTTATTAACTATTAGAACAATCTCTCTTAAAACAGTATCTTTTATCTTTAATATAGCATATAGAAAAAAATAAGAAATTACAAATACTTTTATTTAGTGATCAATCAACTGAATTCCAAATGATCAAACAAGTTATATAACTGAATAGCAATAAAGTAAAGAAAACAGTAATATATATAACTTAATTTTAAGATCTTCAGAATCAAAAAACTCACATACTTAAGTTAACGATAACGGAAAAATAAAACGTTTTAAAATTTGAACTATGAAGTATCTCATTATTATACGTCTAAACAGATAATTATAAAATATCTTAATTCTAAAAAAATATTAAATGTTAGACCTAAAATCTACATAAAATAGAATATAATCAACTCTAGTTATCGATAAAGATAAGATAAAAAAATAATAATATTATGATTATTAAATACTTTGATTAGCATAAATCTATACAATAATTGAAAAAATATAAGATGAAACATAATATAATTAAGATCCGTATGAAGCAATAGTCTCTAGTACGAATTTAAACGAGAAAGAAAATCCTATTATCAGTTGGAAAATATATTAAGACTATAACAGAATACTATAATATTATAGTATTTAAATACAATTATATATCCAATAAATTATCTGGATACCTTGACTCCACCAAGCAAAACAAATTGCATCTGCTCCAAGAACAGAAGATTGTATTGGATGCAAAAGATGTGAAACAGCTTGCCCTACAGACTTTTTAAGTGTTCGAGTATACTTAGGAGGAGAAACAACTAGAAGTATGGGACTAGCTTATTAATTGATTGATTTTTTTCATTATTTAACAGCCTCACTTTCACAACACGTGAGACTGTTAAATCAATATTTGTTAAATCTTATCGAGCTATTTTTTAAACCAAAATAATTTAAGATTAATGATTTAATGTATAAACTTTGGATTGCATCTGGCTGGATTCGAACCAGCGACGTCTTTTTACAGATGGTGGATTATGAGTCCACTGCCTTCGGCCTCTAGGCAACAGATGCATGACATTTATAGTATACTGTAATCCTAGAAATTTTTCAACTATTCTCCATCAAATACAAAATAATGCATCAATAGACATCAAATAATAAACAATTTAGAAAAATAATTCGTTATTGCGTTAAGTTGAAAGTTATTTAAAGAAATCTACAATAACACAAATACAAATTAAATATAAGAACCTTTATAGATCTTTATAGATATAAATAATTTTAAAAGAATTTATGTAATCAAAGATAAATAACTCATCACTAGATTTTTACCTCTAATTCAATAACGGACCACTCCATGTCGATATAACAATTCTTGAATAAGCATCAAACAATATATACCAAGCTAAATCGACTTATCATATATAAATGCTAGTCAAAACTTTTATATTTTACAAGTATATAAAATTTAACAGTCCTAATAATGATAATTTATTAATTACATCATAATATAGTAAAACTTGATTACATAGTTTTTATAATAAATAAGTAACCAGAATTCAGTTTTCACTATGAATAAAAATATATAAGTATATGTAATATAATTAACTGTAAAAACATAGTATCCACTAAATATAAATCAAAAGAAGAACTTGTTGACATATGTCATATTCAAATATTTAATACTTTATTATAATATAAATATTGTATAATTAACAACATAATAAATCCTACTTTATCTTGTTATATTACTTTTGAGTATTCAATTCTTATATATAACTATAGTATAAATTAATGAATAGATATTTCTTTATATTAATGTAATTATTATCAATAATTTATATGGCTCATAAAAAAGGAAGTGGTAGTACACGTAATGGTAGGGATTCTCAATCAAAAAGATTAGGAGTAAAAAAATATGGAGGTGAAATCGTATCTGCAGGTTCAATTTTAATCAGACAACGAGGCCAAACTATAAAACCAGGTAATAATGTTGGTATTGGAAGAGATTACACTTTATTTGCTTTAAAATCTGGTATAGTATCTTTTGAAGGAGTAAGATTTGTTATCATATAAAAAACTATAAAGGTGATTATAAATTAATATACCTTTCGTTTCTATAAGAAGAGATAAGAATAAATACATTTAAGATTAATCGATTGATGAATAATTCTAATTATTAGTTATCTTTTATAATAGACTATAATATATCATATGCACATATCGCAATATATAATTATACCTATAATAATATAATTTATATGAGATGCAATGAAAACCGATTCCATTGTATAATGTAATACTTTAATATGAAGCATAAGAATCTCAAGTAAGCAATTATGTGTACTTCATATAGAAATAATACAATTAATTTATTTCAAAAGTATTAGATAAATTGGATTCCATCTAAATTAAAAATTAATGAATAATTGACCATTCATATTATAAACACTTAACTTTTAAATACAATTTATGATTACAGTTATATAGCTTTATTTTAAAAAAATAAATTTTACTATTCATAATTTAATAAATAAAAATCTAAACAAATAAAAACAAATAATTTCTGGATAATTAATATTCTATCCGGAATAAATTGTATAATGTTTATTGCATTCCAAAAAATTTAAATATAAACTGCTTGTTCAATTATCAATGTTGATTTTAAATAAAATTTAGATTATCTTAAAATAGTAGCCTTCAATATACAAAAATGGCTCATAAAACATATTCAATCAATCTATTGCAATCTGCCTAACAAAATATATAAGATAATTATTCAATAAAGTATAATAAAAAACTTAGCTTAACTTATTTTCATTCGCACTGAAATAATTGTTTCCATACTTAAAGTATATCACTTGAATAAATATATAGTTAAACTAACAAATTATTATCTAATATTAAAAAGCTTTTATAAATTAAAAACAATTAAAGATATACTTTAGATTTCAGGATATACCTCTACCAAAATGTCGTATATCTCAATTAAAAAGTAAAATAATCATAAACATAAAATCTCAATTTATATCTACATAAAATACAAAAATTATAATAATTACTTGGTAACATAAAAGCAACGTAAACCAATTTCACCATAAATTAAAAAATTACATCAAATCAAAAAGCATATATATGAAAATTCTTACATAACATTAAGATGTCATTACAATTCATATAATCTTCAGTAAATGCATAATATATCTGTTATATAAATAAAGTGTAATCATCATCACACATTTATTAAGCTACGCACGAAATCATCATAAAATATAAGTATACTCAAAACCATATAAGAAATAACTCTTTCTTATGGCTTTTATTGAAAGCTTAGGAATTTATATCGCAAATTGGGAGACCTCTCATAATAAATTTAATATTGTGTAGTACAGACAACAAGTAAATATAATTCCGTCATCTATTCAAATACACAAAAATCTAATAAAACTGTACATGTTATATAATATAAGCTGTTATTAAAAATATTAAATATTGTATAAATAATTTTATATGTTTATACAATATTTAATATTATAGACGTAATAGAAAAACGTATCAATAAATTAAAATACTAGACTTTAGCTAGATCTAAAATTTCTACTAGTCATCGTAAAATATCTTTAAAGAAATTATGAAGAAGTGAAATAATTATACAAAATTACGATATCATTAGCGAAATAAGCCTACTGACATGATGTATAAATATGTTTAGATTCAAAAAGTATAAAGTGAAGACAGTCCGATATATTATTTATATTGTTAACTGAAATAGATAAAGAGTAATATTAAATATCATTTAGATATATATAACCAGAAAATAGACTTAACACTCATATTAAAATTTAACACTACCTATTTAAACATTATTTGATACCCTAAAAAAAATTTTTCTGCTCACAATCTATTTCTTCATAATACTTCTTCGCGCTTATAAGATTCATTTATTTATAAAAAAATAATAAGATAACTTTGATTTTATGAAAATCGAGATTTAAGACTAAAAAAATAGAATAAAGTTTGTAAACTCAATCTATTCAACATAAATTAGACGAATATTCTTGAAGGATTCAAACATAATAAATAATCACTAATCAATTAAATTATAACTCAAATGCTGAAAAATTTTTAAAAGTAAACCTCTATTGGCAAATTTTTTATTATTTTAGCGAACTATATATTTATTATAATATAAGTAACTAATATTACAGTCAAAAAATATGATTCTATAGCAACCCATATTGTATTGAAGATTAATATACGATATAATAATAAAAATACTCTACATGCAACTTTTGTTAAAAAACAAGCTTTCATTTAAACGATGAAATATGCAAATAATTTTTATACAAAATATATAGTATGAGCACCTATAAATTTTTTTAGTTAAATATAAAAAATATTATTAATACACAAAATTATATAACAATTATATTTCATAATATATGCATGAAACATAATAGATAAGTTAAATTATACAAATATCGATTAAGCAAAAACTAGATATACTTTAAAAGTAACTATTCTCTATCAATTTTCTGTAAAATAAAATCAAGAATTCATAGTAGAATCAACTTATCGTCTTTAAATAGTAAAAAATCGAGATATTTACAAAAACTTTATAGTCAAATAGTTATTTGATATCTTCTATTAGTAATATTAGCTTATCCATAATTGAATCACTTAACAGTCAACATAATTGAATAATTTCGATCGAATCTAAAGTTACAGATTTACCTTTTTAGGTAAATTTTTAAAATGAAAAAGTGAATAATCATAAAAATACCTATTGTTAAATAAGAAACGTATTTATAATAGTCCATTTTCTAAATTTATTAGTCCAATTAAATAGGAATCTTTAAAATATAATAAATGACTTGTAATTATCTCAAAGACTTATATCTAAAACCAAAATGTTTGATCATCATAATTTTGCATTCACCAATAATCAAATAGTCAATTCACTTCTTCAGAAATATAAAATAAGTCAAAGCTCATAATTTATTGTTAAAATCATATATTATTATCTACTCAATTTTCTACTATATAAAAAATACTCTACAATTTGATACAAAGTATTTTTTATTATCACATAGAATTAGATATATGTTTGATTTGTGATATTAAGATCAATATCTAATATATTTTTAATTATTTTAATTAATTTATATATTATTATGTACATAATAGTATACAACTATATCACACTAAAAAAAATTAATTTTTTTTGATTAGATACATGAATTTATAAATTTTATATATTATTTTTGAACGATTATAAAAAATAAACCTGATATTTACATATGTAAAAAATCAGCATATCACAATATAGAATAAATAAATTAGGATCGAATCTAATATATTACTTTTTTTAATACGCATCAACTGTTACAGTAAGATAATTGTAATATTTATTCATAATACTACCATACATATTACAAACTATAATTTTAATATCCTGAAATACATATGGCAAAAAAATTAGTGACCATCTTAAAACTAGCGCTTCCTGCTGGTAAAGCAAATCCAGCCCCTCCAGTTGGTCCTGCTTTAGGTCAACATGGTGTAAATATTGGAATGTTCTGTACAGAGTATAATGCCAAAACAGCAGACAAGATAGGATTGTATGATTTGTTATTTTATACAAATGAATTTAATAATTGATCATATAATTAAAATATTCATAAAATTTTTCAGTATATCGATTTTACAATTAACTTCATCTTAACATATAATTATATGTATTACACCTAATTTATATATATTTATATAGCTAATAGCTAAAAATAAAACCAATATTAAACAAAATTTTAAAGTCCTATCAACATCTTGGAATAAATCTTATCCTATTATCTTATAAATATACATTCTATACATCAATGTAAATGATGTTAACGATTATTTTCATCTAATAATTCTCATCAATTCAATAAGTAGTGGCTAAATAGTCAATTACTAAAACAAATAAAATCTGCAAATATTGCATAATACTTGCTTATATATTTATTAATATATATGATGATCAATAATTGTAAATAAAATATCTTCATAGAAACACTAATAATATAATATATAGTCGTTATATTGCTACATAATTTTTTAAAAATAAGACGCAATATATAATGTTTAATATATTATTTTGCTTAGAAACTATTAGATTATTAGTATCTTTAAAATAAACATTAAAGGGGTTTGTATCATTTCATGTCAATAATATCACTTTTGAAATACCACATCATAAACCTTTTGGTAAATACTCGAATAAATAACGCTACTATTTATATAAAGTTAATTTAATAAAACTAAGCTACATCTTATTAAATCCAAAAAGAAAAGGCCATTTAGTTTCTATATAATTTAAATATAAATGTAAATTAATATATATTTACATACTACACTGTAATTAATTTTTTTGAATACAATTATTGATGTAAAATAATATTTATGAGTCTAAATAATAAAAATAATGATAAGCAGGATCATTAATGATATGTTATAGACACAAAACAATCATATAAACTGTAATATATTTTCAATTAAACCATATTATATTACCCACAATTTAAATAATATTACACCAGATTTATTAGTTCAAAAAATTTTCCAAATCATACACCATAACCTGCTAAATAATTACTAGAAAAATAGTTAAAATATAAATATTAAAAAAGTATACATATAATAATAAAATGAAAATCAACATAATAATTTAAACATGATTAAAGAAATAATAATTAATTAAATAATATTCCCCATAACTTAAAAAATAATATATTTATCAAATTTATATCTAATTACAAACAATCTAATCATCTAATAAGATTTAAAAGACTCATGTCTAGATTAAAAATATAACTTATAATGAAAAGTATAAATAAGAAGTAAATCGAACAGCGTATCTTCTAGATAATAGATAAAATCATCCCATTTTATATCCGTATGATATATCAATATCTTTTACAGATTTTACGGAGAGATTAGATCAATTAACTTACAAATTAAATAAACTATATTAGTTCATTATTATTGTATTACTATAATAAAGTATAATATTATAGTCTCCGTATCTACTCAACTCTATCAATTATACCTGCAGAAATTTCTATATTTGAAGATAGAAGTTTCACGTTTATTTTAAAAACTCCTCCTGCGGGAGTATTACTAGCGAAAATTGCTAACATTAATAAAGGATCAAGTGAACCTAATAAAAAAAAAGTCGGTACTGTTACGATCAAGCAAATCGAGGAAATTGCACAAATAAAATTACCTGACTTAAATACAAAAGATTTACAGCAGGCCGTAAAAATAATATCGGGTACTGCAAAAAATATGGGACTAACTATTTCTGATTAAAACATTTAATGTTTCGACATTTTTATAGTTATTAAATATATTAAGGAGAAAATTTAAAAGTGAAAAAAATATCTCGTCGAATGCGTGCTAACTTAGAAAAAATACAACCTACGCTTTATAAACCAGAAGAAGGAATTGCGTTATTAAAAGAAACTGCAAATGCAAAATTTATAGAAACTGCTGAAGCACATATTTCACTAGGATTAGATCCAAAATATGCAGATCAACAACTCCGTTCCACAGTAATTTTACCTCATGGCACAGGTAGTGAGTTTGCTCCAAGAGGATAATATCAACTACATATAATTTAGTTATTTTCTTTTATATCTTTTATTTTAATATATAAGTGTATCTTAATTAATATACAGCTAAATACATATGAAGCAAAATCAACCATATATTAATCTATTCTATTTTATTGATGCACAGATACTTAAATTCATCGATTATTTATAGTAATTCGACCTATTCTTCTACTCAAAAATATATTTCAATTGATTTTATTTTTTTATTGAATATACTAGATAAAGCTATTGTGTGAATTATAACTTTAATATAAATTTATAAAAAATTTTTATTTTATCCAGTAAAACTATAAAATAAAGAAGTATTTTATAATGCAAGACTTGATTAAAAGATTAAAAAAATAAACATACAAATCATTTTAAAAATATTAAAATAATTTAATTGTATAAAAAAGAAAATACAATATATGATGATATACTTAAGAAAATTCTATTGTTAACTACATAACCAATTAATAATTACTTCATATAAATTTATATAATTAAAAATATAAATAGTTTAAATATAATTACCAATCATCTACTATCATTTAAAAATAATAAGGAAGTTATATATCTACAATACTTGATATCTATAATTTTAATTACAATAGTTATCATGGAGTATTATCACTAATACTTTTATAATTTCATAATTATTATGCAAAACTCTATTCAAATATAAAAATATAGCTTTGTATAAAAATATCTCACATATTAATTATAATAAAATATTAGAGTTGCTGTGATTACCAAAGAAGAAAAAGTAAAACAAGCATTAGAAGATGTGCGACTTCTTAAGTTATTTAACTAAGAATTCTATATATTAAAAAATACCGAAAAATATAACTACTTTTTTTTCAAATATTTTAAAATTATAATCGATATATTTTACAAATCTGATTCAACATAATAGAATAATCAAGAAGTATCGAATAGTTTTAAGCTATTAAAATTGATACCTTGATGTGAGAGTTATTTTAATATGAAATAAATTTAATATTTAAATATTCATCATTGTAAATTTCAAATATTATAATTATTCATGATATTTAAACACAAAAACTAGTTCATCAAGCTATTTTATGATCATTATATTTATATTAAATAGCTTCAAATCAAACATACAATCTAATAAAACGATGTATTGTACAAATGCAGATATTGCTGGATCTGAAGGCGCGTTTCGTTCTTAGGTGAAAAAATTCAATAGTCTACGTAATTTATAAGTAAATAACAACTTCATAGAGTACGTTGATAAGAATCTCACCTTCCCTAGAATGGGAAGGGAAGAAATTACGATAGTAACCATACAGCTGTAGATTATAATTTCGTGGTAACAAGAATAGATTTAAAAACCGGGAAATCATATTGTGAAAAGGATAAGTTACAAATTTCTGAGTAATAATTATTGCCCAGCTTCTATGACCAAAATATGCTACGTTATCTAAAAAAGTGTCAAATCCAGATATTTATGTTCTAATTTCTAATAATTACAATAGTGTAATTCTCTTTTGATTGTATTTATTTTTTCATGATATATACAGTTCTAAACAGAAAATAGGCAAATTAATAATAAATAGTCTAAGGAAGTATTAAGAAATTATCTAGAACGAATACAATATATGAAGTAATCCTTACTAAGAATCAAAATTCGTATTAATTAATCGTAAGACTATATTAATTAATATGGTTTATTAAGGTGAATTACTACACCAAAAAGCTTTGGGTCAACCAAAAGCCTAGTTAATAGAATATAGTATATAAAACATGAAACTTCTTATGTAACTATCCATAAAATTTTGTGCTCAAAAATAGCAGGATTACCTTGGCAGAAATTCTCAAAAAATATCTTCCGCCTTGAGCATGGACTATACAAAGCCCAAAAGATGGAAAATTAGAGTTTAATTTATAAATTATAGATACTATTATTGACGTCAAAAGCAGCTAGAGTCTTCTCGATGCATGAAGTAATACCTTAATATTAGTAAAGTAACTACAAGAGTAAATAATATTACAAAATCAATGCGTAGCAAAAATTTAAAATATTTTAAGATTTAAAAGATGAAATATCAACATCGGCCGGCCACTTAGGAGATTTTATACAACTAAAATGAATACAGAAAAATGACCTCTAGGAATTCTCATCAAAAAAAATCATACAATGTATAACTAAATATGTATTAAAACCTCATCAATATAAGAGTATATACTTTTAAGGAATCTTAGAGTTTTAGATATGAAAGATCAAAATAAAATATACTGATGCATATAATTTCAAAATATAATTAATTCTTCAAAAATGTATTTTAAAGTTAGCTATTGAAAAATACTGTGTAAAAAAATGATAATAAACTTTTAAGTCTTCTTAATTTACTTATTCACATACTGCGGAGAAGCAGATCACCATTAAAATCTGAAGTTGCTGAAGAGAAATTAATTGCTACGGAAAGAATCCCTGAATGTGATATTATATTGCCCCTTTTTTTGTATATGCATTGCAAGAAATTAAAATATGTATGAAATCAACCAATTCAATATTTTTGCAAAATTAAAAATAAATATATAGTTTAAAAATCTGAAATTATCCAACTTTGATTACGATATACAGATAATATAATCTTCTTTTTAATGTAAGATGCAAATCCTTAAGAATTATACATAAATTATTTGAAAAAGAAGTCTTAAAGTACAAAAATCAAAAACTCACTTTTAAAAAATCCATAGCAGTAGTTCAATTTCTCGAATAAAGATTTGAAGTAAAAGCTAATAAAGCACTAGCCTAATGCTTTCTAAAAAAGATATACTCAAAATGACTAACAAGATAAAATCTATTATTCAATATTCTCCTTATAAATTTTTTTAAAAAGCAAATAATAAACTAAATAAAAATCATAAAGCAAAGATTACAACAATCAAAAAATATATTTCATTGAAATCAATAGCCATTATTTGAATATATAGCAGTTAAAAGTGATACATTTCTATTTGGCAATGATTGGATATATTAAAGCAATTAACAACACAAGGAATATTAGAAATTTAGAAAGTCTAAAATCTAAGATCCTAAAAAACTAAATAAGTTCAAATATCAGAAATATAATTTGAAGATCATATAGTAGCTTCATAGTCTGGATGGAAATCCTCAGAATCTATCGATTCAACACATAGATTGTTGATCCAAAGCAATCTATAAATAGGTTGAAGAGAGGCACAATAAAAACTTAATCATATAAATAATATAGGAACTGTATGAAATAAAAATCTCACGTATGGTTCTGACTGAGAGCGAGAGGATGTTCCTATAAGTTTAATAATCAAGTAATGATATATATCAAGTATTTAATACTAGATACTTATATACAAAATCTTAAATACTAACGAAATGGAATGAGATCGACTGAAATATCTAATAGAAGAAATTTTAAAAGGAAGATTAGTTAAGATTTGTATTATAATGCAAGCTCGTAAAAAAACGAAGCTAATACATGTTGCTCTAGAATTTAATATTGTGCATTCCAAACCTATAAATAACATCACTATTTATAATCATAACTTTCGTGATGCTTTACTTATCATAAGAATTACTATATATATATTGTCTATATCTATAAAAATATTGAACACTTAAATTATATAACAAAAATATTGGATGATTAAAAAAATATTATATGAATTATCACTAATCGTTTAATCTCATTAAAAAGTATAAATTGTACATATGTTGAGTAATATGTTAATATTAATCTCATCATTTAACTTGAATCCTATACAATACCTAGATAGAGTATTAATAGATAATTTACTATAATAAGTATCTTATCCTAATATCTATCTATAATTAGTCATAAAACTAAATCTAACTTAAAAATTTTAGGAATATTAAATTTATATACTCAATAACTATATTTAAAATATATAATTTTTATCCATATATTTGATCTTTTTATTATGTGACAATATGCATAAATGTTTTTCATCTCTACATAATAAAATTTATTAAACTATATACATTAATATATTTTTTTTACTAATATCAAGATTCCCAAGATATAAGTTCTATATACTGAGCTAGTCGATTTTATAAATCAGATAAACTTACTCAATAAAAATCTTCATAAAAACATTTTTCTCTTTTGATTTTTAAGAAAGGTATTGTAAGAGTTGTTAATGGTACAGGTTATTTTTTCAATAACAAGAACAATATATTAAATATTATTTATCATAAAAGGTAACTCATATAACTATAAATTCCCATAAATCTAATATAGATTCTTAATCTCAAATACTAACAAATATATATTATATATTTAATAATAATAATATTAATATTAATAATTCTATAAATAAATAATAACTAGCCAATATACTGTTATATCAGAATATTAGAATTCATACTATATTTAACATCATAATATTTCTAAAGAGTATTGATAAAATTGAATAGATTGATTATCATATAATTATTTATACTAACAACAAAGACTATATCGTATGTACTGCATTTATGGAACTAACAACTTATAAATCAACTATTAGTATAACCGAAAATAACATTTCATACTGAATGTATTTTAAAATATCAAGTAATTCAAAGCTCTTTGATATAAATTCTCGAGCTAACTTATATAAGATATTATAACTAGTTCGAGCAAGAGTTTAAAAACAATATACAATCATAAGTAAACAAATAATCACAATGATAAGTCAATTATACCTTAAAATTTAGTACAATTCTTGATTATATTGATATTGTATCTTGTATTATTCTACTTAAATTATATATATATCTATATTATAAGATCTATTTTCTATCATTTTGACAAGTTAATTGCTACTCCAGACATCATGCCTTTAATTGCGAAATTAGGTAGAGTATTAGGACCAAGAGGATTAATGCCATCTCCCAAAGCTGGTACAGTTACTATTAACTTAAAAGAATCAATTAATGAATTCAAAAAAGGAAAATTAGAATATCGAATTGATAAAACTGGAATTGTACATTTAGGATTTGGCAAAACTAATTTTTCTCAAGAATCTTTACTTGACAACTTAAAAGCAGTATATGACTCAATTGAAAAAAATAAACCTGCTGGAGCAAAAGGAAAATACTTCAAAAGCTTATTTATATCCAGTACAATGGGACCATCTATACCTATCAACTCAATACAATTAAAAGAAAAATAATCAATAATAAGAATATCTTGTTTTTGACGAATTGATTCGTCAAAAACAAGATATGTTCGCTTATCAATTTATAAATTTATCTTTTCTTTGAATGCAAATTTCTACATTTGTGATATAAAAGCAATATATACCTATAAACTTTGATCGAAAATTAATTTTTATTCATAATATTTACTCATATCATTTTGAGTAATTCAATATCTTTCATCTATTTCGTAACATATACATGAGTATGATTTGCATGTATATAATTATTTTTTTTACAAATATAATTTACATTTATTACAGTATTTGTGAAATCCTCGGTATTTCATCCAATCTATATAGCAATAATTTTCATAACTATAATAAAAGCAAAAACAAAATCATAAAACATGAAATTACTAAACCCATAAATGAAGTATGACATAATTAAGATATAATTATAAATACTATTTTATGATATAGATATTATTATATATCACGACACTTATATCATATTATTATGGTAATTTTCCTATCAACTATATAATCTAGAATTATCATAATTTATAAAATTCAATTTACAAAAATTACTATTTAGAGTTAATTGAACTAAAGTGTATTCCTACAAAAATTTTATAAATTTTATCACTCTAACTATACAACTTATATAAAAACAAATAACCATAGAAGTTAATGGAGAACCTTTCTTATGTGTAGATCGTAAGTTAATTTTGTGATTCAACGTGTTTTCATAAAAATCAGTTAAATTTATAACGCTTTCTGTATATAAAACAAGAGAATAAAATATAATTATAATCTTTTCATCTATCTTTTTCTTCATATTACAGTTATCAGATATAAAAATCCAAATTTAACTTAGTAAATATGTCATTAGAATTAATTGATAGTAATATGATAAATGATACCGATGATACATCTAAAATTTAAATAATATTTACTCCAATATACAAAATATAATATCGTTTATGATTCAAGGTCATCTACATTAATATAAATATAATTAAGTAATATATTCAAATAATCAAAGTAGAATATAATTGTATAATTATATATAAACTATAAAAATAAATGTTCATAAAATAGTTAACTTAAGAATTATAGAAACTCAAAATAGTAATACTATCTATATAGTTTATCAATAAATAAGTGTATTATAATATCTATCTTAAATATATAAAAAATTGACTTAATTTAATAAATATTCATTAACTGATTTAATCCAATATTTAAACTTTAACACAGATACGACTATAATTGAATATAATCAACAAATTATTGAGCCTAAATTATTCAGTACAATTTTATTAAAAAATAATGATAAAATTGAATTTATTACATTAGTAGGAGGTGGTTAATTATTACAAATATACCCCTATTTCTAGTTATAGAAGTGGGGGATATCATGTAACAAAAAATAAGAATATTAGTTCCCCCAATTATTTGTACAAATAAATTGAAATAATCATTAATATAATTTAGCCTCAATTTAAAGTATACTATTTTTCAATTATACTTTAGATTATTATTATTACAAAATTAAGAATTACTTTTTTCTGATTTGATATCTATAAACACAATTGAGAGTTACTCAAACATGGTTTATAATCTGATAACATATTCACATATTTTATATAAGTAAATTAAATATACAAAACTATTTCATGTACTATCACTTTTTATACTTTTAAAACTTCAGAAAACTTGTGTAAAACATTATTTTGTACTCGATTTAACTTGTTATATCGTATATTAACTGTCAAAATTTTAAAGTATATTTAAAATATAACTATTAATACTAAATATAAAGCTTTATTTACTTGGAGATAAGCGGACTCGAACCGCTGACATCTGCCTTGCAAAGGCAGCGCTCTACCAACTGAGCTATATCCCCATAATTCAAGTATATACTGTCATGGTGGGCTATTCTGGACTTGAACCAGAGACCTTACCCTTATCAGGGGTATGCTCTAACCAACTGAGCTAATAGCCCTATAAACATAATTATATTATAATTTATTAAAATATTTAAATACTGGATTGACTAAGATCATAATTTATTAATCTAAGATAAATAATTAAAGCTTCTTATGTTCTATAAAAAACTAATCTAAGATATTATTTTATTTAAAAGATGCATGTTTTAATATATTAATTTGTTAATTATCATAAAACTTTTTACTAATTATGTGTCTAAATAATTGGATACATATTTGATAGACTTTTTTATATAAAAATATCAATACCTAATTATTTTGTCAATTTGAAAAGTATTAATTTAATTTTAAGCTTAAAATAAGTAAATAATTATATTCTTTAGTTTTATCATATGTTTGAGTCAGTTTCAAACTTTAAATTTTAAAATTTATTATGACTAAAATTTTTACATGTTGATATCTAGTATATTAATTCAATTTTGCAGTTATCATATACCAAACACAGGCAGATTATACAGTATAATTACCATCATTCCACCATATATTCTCAATCTACCTCCCACTTCTATAAGTGGGAGACTTCCCCGAAAGAAGTTAAAACTTAATAAAAATACGAAGTATCAAAATTACAATAATCTAAAATTTATTATCTTAAACAAAGGTAATATAATCAGAGATTAACTTTTCTAGCTTTAAGTGATAAATTGTGAAAAATAACAAGAGGATATCATAATTTATTTGATATATTACTGATCCACTACAATACATTCTGTTGTTAGTACCATACTAACTATAGAGACTGCATTTTGTATCGCAGACCTAGTGACTTTTGTTGGATCAATAATACCCTTCTCGTACATATTGACTAACAAACCTGTGGTAGCATCATAACCCATATAAAACTCACTATTTTGTACTTGCTCAATAACCATAGCACCATTTTGTCCGGCATTTTCTGCTATTTTTTTTAATGGGGCTGAAAGTGAAGATTGAACGATTTTTGCTCCTAATAATTCATCATCTTTTAAATTTGAACGTGCCCAAACTTCAAGTTCTTGAGATAAATGAAGTAGAGTACTTCCACCTCCTGGAACAACGCCTTCTTCAATAGCCGATTTAGTAGCACTAATAGCATCTTCCAATCTTAATTTTTTATCTTGCATTTCAGTTTCAGTTGCAGCACCAACTTTAATTAATGCTATGCCTCCTGACAACTTAGCTAATCTTTGTTGTAGACTTTCTTTTTCATAAGATAATGTTGCAAGATTAAGTTGCTGACGAATTTGATCACATCTTATTTGCTTTTTTTTCTCATTACCATCAGCTATAATAGTAGTATAATCTTTAGTAATTATAATTTTTTTTGCTTGGCCTAACATGTCTAGAGTAGTCTCCCCTAAACTTAAACCTATATTTTCACTAATTACAGTAGCATTAGTGGCAATAGCAATATCGTCTAATAAAATTTTTTTTCTATCTCCAAATCCTGGTGATTTTACTGCAGCAATATTTAATACCCCTCTTAATTTATTAACAATAATAGTTGCCAATGCTTCTTTTTCTAAATCTTCAGCAATAATTAATAGCGGTCTATTAGTCTTCGTAATTTGCTCTAATATCGGTATTAATTCTTGCTGAACCAATGTAATCTTTTTATCTGTAATAAGAATATATGGATTCTCTTGGATAACTTCTTTTTTAGTGTGATCAGTAATAAAATAAGGTGAAATAAATCCTTTGTCAATTTGCATACCTTCTGTAATTTCTAATTCATTAGAAGTTGATTTACTTTGATTGAGTCGAACAATTCCATTTCATCTATATTATCTAGTGATATAGAAGTATTATCTTTTTATAAAAAGTGGCAATATATATACTATTATCATACTTTTACACTTATGGAAATTGACTCTCATTTAGATACGTATGTCAGACTTTGGACTTATACAGATCTCAGATTTACTCCATAAGCTTTCAACCTAAATCTTTTTAAACTATGAATCAATTAATTTTAATGACAGTTTCTATGTAAAACCATTAACTTATTATATCGATTATTTTTATAAGATACAGCCATATGATTCAAGCTATATATTTATATTTTTTTCGTTTTCGCTCTCTATGTGTTTTTACTCCAATAAATTTAGTTGTTATCAAATTATGATTTATCGCTTTTTATTGCACCATAGTTAAATAAGCCGTATATATATCTATTGAAAATCTACTAAATTTTTTTATTTTTACAATTTTTGATTATGTCATATCTTTTCTTTGAAATTGACTATGTACGTTTTTCACAAATTAATCAATCTCTTTATTGATCGATTCGTTAATCTTTAAAAAATCATACGACTAATGCTAGTTTTGCCAACCTATATAAATGACTTTAATGTTGATTAATTTTTTTGTAAGATTCGTGTATCTTTTATTATCGTTTTAATGATTGGAATCTTATTGTACGTAAAATCAATACTTTATTTACTTTTACCTCCAATTTATATACACTAAAGTACAATCTTGATATTCAATTTAGTAAATGATTTTTTGCTTTATTTTACTTGCATAGCACGTTTTATTAAAAAAATCATGTATATTTTTCGAAGTTTTACTACATCTTCATTTTATTTTATAAAGAAAAATTTATAATTTATATATTTTAAACCTCTTTACTTGATGAACTTATTTATGATTTTGTTATTATAAATTTTTTATGTGTATTACATAAGTACTTAATCGACTGATTATATATCTCTTAAATTGTATTTTAAAACAATATTTAATAATAAAATATATATCCCAACTACTTGTAGAGTTCCTACTTTGATAATAATTTATTCTCTTACTCTTAATAGACTTGCATTTAATAATTCTTTATATTAGTTTGGGAAGCTATCTTAATTCTCGTAAATTTGTCATCTTTACTGTTATCAAAATATTTTCATAATATATAATTCTCAAATATGTTTTTTTATAATTCGTATTCAGTTTATTAAAGTTATGAAAATTTTTCATAAGTACATTCTATATTGATCTGGTCGTGCCCAAATCTCGAAGATCCTTCGAATACATCAGATTTATATATCAATTTGCATATATATTTGATGAAACATTCAATGATTATTATCTTTTATGCTTGGAATCTCTAAACTAGAAGTAGTTTTTCAGTCAGTTTAGGTATATAGAGTCGTTATTAATGATTGATTTTGATAATTTTGATACTATTCAGCTCTTAAAAGATTATACATATCTTCTTATGATTTCATCATGAGTATTCTACATGTATACAGAATTACCTGCCTTCCTGTTGATTTGCTTAATTTATCAAATGGTAAGTAATTGCACTACTAGAAATTTACATAATAATCTCCGTAATTGATTAACTACTTTTAAATTTCTTATTTAATGACTTTAAATACTTTATATTGAAAAGATATAATCATAATAATTTTTTATGAAATTTATTCTAATCGAGATTTTTTCTAAACCCTAACATACTATTTTAATATTAGCTCCATAAGCTATAATATTGTTTTGTAAACTAAATTCTTGAGCGAACTCGAAAACTTTTCGATAAAGTTAATCACGTTACTAACAATATTAATCAATATAGTCTTACAATTAATTAATACCAACCTTGCTGTTTAATCAGGATTACTTCATATATTTTTATTCGTTCTAAATATTTTCTTACACTTCCTTAAACTCTTATGAATTTGTTTATTCTCTGATTAAGAGTATATATCTCTAGAAAAAAAATTATATACGCAAATTAGAATCCTATTTATCTATTTTACTGTTAGAACATAAATATTTTTTTAGATACTATATTAGATAACTAAGCATAAATTAGTTATAGAAGCTTGCTAAGCATTACTGCGGAATTTCTAACTTACACTTTATATACTTTTATATACTACAACTGCACGATTTGCAAATAAATTCATATCATCAAGTAACGGCAATTTACAGCTGTCGCGGGTAATAGCACTCGTTGCTTTTCTTCTATCATCGAAGAAAAGCATCGAATTTCGCCATCGAAAATATTCATTTACTAGAGTTTTAACGTGTAAACTCTTTAGTTATTTCAACTGAGATTACTAAGAAATTGCTTCATCTTTATTTTACTGAAGAACGAACCGCACCTTCTAAAGAAATTACACCTTCTCTACCAACTTTTTCAATAGCAGTAGCTATCATCGTACCAATTTCGATATTATTCCCCGCAGCTATTGTAGCTACTTGAGTTATCGCTATATTACTTTCTACAGGACGAGACAATTCTGATAATTCATTAACGAGAAAATTTAAAGACTTAGTAATTCCTTTTTTTAATAACATAGCATTCGCTCCTGCAGCTATATATTTCATACCTTGTTTCAGCATAGCATGAGCTAATACAGTAGCAGTGGTTGTTCCATCTCCCGCACTATCATTTGTTTTAGATGCAACTTGACGAATTAACGCTACGCCAGTATTTTCTATATGATTTTTTAATTGAATTTCTTTAGCAATAGTAACACCATCATTAATAATTTGAGGTACCCCTCTTTTTGTCTCTAAAACAACATTTCTACCTTTAGGACCTAAAGTAATTGAGACAGCTTTAGCTAAAATATCAATTCCTCTTTCTAAAAACAAATCAGTTATTATATGATTATTCTGTAATAAATTAATGAATAGATCTAAATAACTGTTGCAAAAATATATGTATATAAATTTGATTATATATAAATTATTAAAGAGAAATTATAAAAATCTTCATTTATGATAATTTGATTACAATTTTAATATAAAACGAAGCATATATTTAACACAAATTTTTATTATATAATATGATGTGAACTCTGTATATTCTAATTCATGTTGACGAATTAAGATAAGGATTAATGTCTTACACAAACATTACAATTGAAGTTTTCTTTGAAAAATAGTTGCTGCTATGATATTATTTTATACTAATTATTATTGTATACACAATTATGTTTTTATCATTTTGGTCCAATTATATATTACAAGTATTGCAAGTTGTATTATCAAATATAAAAAATTTAGATATACTAAAGAAATATCTACATTTATTAAACCTTACATAAATATCGTAACTTTATGATAATAAATATAATATTACTCGCAAAATAATAAAAACCTCACAAGTTTTTCTAGCATTATCCTGATATAAAATTTGTTTACTCATTATAATTGATGTAAAATTTAATATTTATTATTCAAATTACAATTTTAATAACTCCTGATGTAGTACCTGTACATTATAAATATTGACTAATATTAATTCATACCAGAACTACGCTTTTATTGTTTGATTTTATTATAAAAAATTAATCTATTTTATTAATTCTTGAAATGTTACAATACTATGATGATTTGTTGATTCTCTTAAATAATTTTTCTAAATACTCTTTCAATAATACAAATGATATAAAGATTAATTAAAATTCTTCGAATCTTAAAAATTCGAAGAATTTTATAATAAATTAATTTGAAAGTGTCAAAGCCTGAGCACGAGCACGAGCTTTTCGAATTTGCTGACTAACTTCAATTTTCTGCTTATTCGTTTTTACAGACTTTAGCATTTCTAAAGCACTTTCTAACTGTTCTTGTACTTTTTGTTCATTTAATTCATTAATAGTTTCGGCACCATTAACTAAAATTTGAACGTTATTATTCTCAATTTCAGGGTTCAGTCAAGCTATCTATTTAATTTATATTGTATATAATGTCGATAATTTTGAAGAAATTTTACTTTGCAATAGGTATATATACTTTTAGAATTTATAGGATGTCTTGCTCATTTAGATCCATAGATGAGATTTCTACCTCATATGGATCTGCCGGTTTATTAGATTATCACTGATATTTTTAACAAATATATTAGTTGATGTTATAACATTAACTAGTTCAGTTAAATTAATTATATTTGATCATATAATTCAGATGTATTTTCCTTGTACGATTTGTAGAACTAAAACTTATACTATTCTTTTAGAAAAAGAATTTCATACTACATTTTCTACGTATTGAATTACACATCGAATATTAGATACGTCATAGTTATAGTTTATAACGATTTATTTTTTGTCTTCACTTTAATTATATAAATCATTTATAAAAAATTATGCTTACAATTTTTTATATCTTTTATTACATCTTAAAAGTTATGAATATTTCTATTACATTCAATTTGATACTATTATCAATGTTTATAGTTATATTATTATTGTTAAATTGTATAACTTGCTAAATAGTAAAAATTTAATACTAGAGACACTACGATCTACAATCTATTTGCTACTCTATAGTATTTTTTATAGCTTTGTAAATTCTGAAAACTGAATAATTCTCTCTAAAAGTGCTTTTCAGATACAGTGTTATAATTTTGAAATATGTTTTTAATATTGCTTATATAAAATCTTATCTCTTTGTCTTTAATAAAATACCGTTTCAACTCAGTTATTAACTAAAATTTTAAGTATCACTTTCTTACTAATATTAACTAACTATATAATCTTACGATTAATTCAGACTTAGTTTATCTTTAAATAAGAATGATTAACATGTTTTTTCGTTTTCAATATTTTCTTGATACCTCTTTCTTCATACTATTATCACTTTACTCTTTATTTATACATTTATTAATTATTTCGAGAATTAATAGAAGTAAACAAAAATCTTAATACGGGTAAACACTTTTTTATATAGTCTAGGATATTTAAATCAGATAAATTTACTAAGCATTACTAAAAAATTTATAACTTAACCTTAATTGCTCAGGTTGAATATCAATTTGTATTACTATAAAATATAGACTGCAGCTGTTATCAGTATTTATGTACTAATTCTTGATGAATGATTCATTTTTAACATTGAAAATATTGAAATAATCTATAGATAATCCAAAATCAAAAACCTATAAAATCTTAAAAGATATAAACATAAGACTCATAAAAGTTCCTAATTTTTACCTAAGCACGAAACATATCAAAACCACCCATTAATACAATCGGTATCCATTCCTTATCGATGCGCAGTCTCATTACACCTATATCTAATGCAGTTAATAATGGTGCGTGATTTGTTAAAATACCTAATTGACCTGTACTACTTGGTAAGATAATTTCTTCTACTGAAGCATCCCATACAGTTCTATCTGGAGCAATGACACGAAGATTTAATGTCATATTTTTTTACACTATCCTTTCAGTTTTTTAGCTTTTTCAATAGCTTCATCTATATTTCCAACTAAATAGAAAGATTGTTCTGGTAAATCATCTAACTCACCTTTTAAAATCATTCCAAATCCTTGTATTGAATCACTTAATGATACATATTTTCCTGGAGAACCAGTAAATACTTCTGCTACAAAGAATGGTTGTGATAAAAATCTTTCAATTTTTCGAGCTCTCGCTACAACTAATCTATCTTCTTCAGATAATTCATCTAAACCTAAAATCGCAATAATATCTTGCAATTCCTTATATCGTTGTAATGTTTGTTTTACTTTTTGTGCCATGTCATAATGTTCTGCTCCTACGATACTTGGTTGAAGCATAGTAGAAGTTGAATCTAATGGATCTACAGCAGGATAAATACCTTTAGCTGCCAAGTTACGAGATAAAACAGTAGTTGCATCTAAATGTGCAAAAGTAGTTGCTGGAGCCGGATCTGTTAAGTCATCTGCTGGAACATATACTGCTTGAATAGATGTAATAGAACCATCTTTAGTCGATGTGATTCTTTCTTGCAAAGCGCCCATTTCTGTAGCTAATGTAGGTTGATAACCTACAGCTGAAGGCATGCGTCCTAATAACGCAGATACTTCTGAACCAGCTTGTACAAAACGGAAAATATTATCAATAAATAATAATACGTCTTGTTTATTCACATCTCTAAAATATTCTGCCATTGTTAGAGCTGTTAAACCTACTCTCATACGAGCTCCAGGTGGTTCATTGTTAAACTAAAGGTTGGATTTATCCTCTCCTCGTCTTAAAATCCGGATGAGAAACTTTCACTTCATTCAGCTAATATAAAATTTTGAGGCGAAACATAACGCTTGAAATATTGTTCGTAATTTGTTTAATATGAGAATGTCAGTATAGTATATGTTGAGTGTCTTATGGATATAATTCAACTGTTGATGTTCGTATTATGAGATCTAATTTCTTAGGCTCTCGTAGTGAACACTTTTGTTACAAGTGGCTCTATTTTTTTATATTTCAAAATATGATACATTCTTATTGATAAGCTACTCTATCGAGTATCGAAGACTTAGTTTGGCCTAAGAAATACGGTTCATTCATAGATCCAAATAGTTTCCGCTCTTTTAAAAAAGATTTAATTGAAATTGATGAACTTTTAAGACAATATATATTTACAGGTTTTTTACTTTTTCTAATTTGAAATCTTACAAGAATCCAATTTACTTGAAAAATATTATACTAGAACATGTATTCTCTATCTAGAATAACGTATTATATTATTGTTGAAATTCTTTCTTTGCGGATAATACGTAGCACGGTAAAGCTTCCTACTCTAAGTTAGAGAACATGCTCTACTTTCTTATGAGTTTTCACAATAACGCAAGAAATTCCTTTAAATAATAATAACTCGTCGTCACAAATAAATAAGTGTATCAAAGCTTACTGATTTATTATTCTAAATAGATATTACATATTTTGTATATAGAAATGAGATTCTAATTTACACGATTGATTTTGACCCGAAATAATTGCTATAGTTTTACTAGGCTGAGGTTAAGAGTATTCAAAAACCTTGAAATTTCTAGGACTAGCTGAGTTTATCTCAATTTAGATTTTTCTTTTGAAATTTCTAAACCTATATGAGCTGATGAATTCTTTGTTTAACAGATGACCTTACCCATGATCTCAGAATTTCGGTTTATTATCACAAAATCATTCGCTTATTTTATAATACTCTGTATTGCTTTTTTCATTCGGGTTTGTTATGCTGCTAATAAATATGATTTTAAAAAATTTTTAGTGGATTTATAGTTTTTTCAATATTTATTAAGTGTATGTGCAAATCTAGCTTTGCTAGTATTGCTAGTAATACAGAGATTAGACCACATTAAAAAGTTCGCCTTCTACTAACTCTTCGTATATTCTTCGATGATAACAGCTTCTTATAATCAGTCTTTTTTTATCTTTCTATTAGAGGAACCGTTTCTTAATTTTTCTAATACAGCTTTATGACTTATTCTCTCAACGAATTTACATATATTCGTAGATAAGTTTACCCACTTACTGATGTAGATTATTATAAATTGCTGCTATAGCATCATGGCAACTTTGAGCCGCGACCCGACCTGAATCAATAAAAATTTAACTCAAATTTTTCTTCCAATTCAAGTTCTAAAACTAGCTTTGCAAGGGATTCTTCTACTCAGTCCGTCAGTATACGGAGCGGTTTCTTTTTAGTTTTTCCTGGTTTCAGGATCCAAACTCTTTTCATAAAAGAAGCTTTTCGATTTTAGATATAAATTTTTTGCTAATATTAATTCCATTTTCATACACGGGTTTACTCGGACATAGCGGTCCATTCCGAGAGTCTTCTTAGTTTCATGGAGTTTAGATTGTAGCCACCACTTGTTATCCTACTATAACTTACACATTTAGTCTTCTGATGAGACATTAACATAGATATCTCACTATTCTTTCATCATTTAATTAAGTATCATTGAAAATTCTTGGTTGAAATCTTTAAACTTTATTATATTAGTCTCTTTAATTAATATCGTTTGACATTAATTTTGAAAAGAATTTAATTTATATTATTATATTATTTCTTAAAAAATTTAATGTTTTGCTCTCACTTGTTCAGCATATAGTTCTCATCATTGCAAGAACTCATTAACTTTATAGTCACTGCCGCGCTTTCAAAGATATATGGTGTTTTACTAACACTAACATCCAAAGAGGAACTGAAGCAAGCTTACCGATGTGCTATAAGATGTTTATCACTTGATATTTAATTTCACGCAATCTTACTATCTTTTAATTTTTCGTGCATATAAGTCAAACGAAACTAACATGTAAAAAACCTGGATATTTTTAATTTTCGTTTTGTCGATGATCATCTATATATTCGAAATAAGAGGGTTCGTGTATTATCCTTTCATGTTCTGTACTTTAACCAAAGTTTTCTATCATTAGATAAACGTATCAAGGTTCTGAAGAGAATTAGAACAGAATTAATAAATAACTCTCAAGAATTGAAGATCTACATCTAATAGTTAAAATTCCTATAATAAGAAATCGGAATTTTCTTTTGCTGCAATCTATAAATTAGACTTATATAAGAACTCGTCGCACCATTTGTCCATATACTAACGCAACTTTAGATTCTTTTAAATTATCTGAATTGATAACTTTAGACTCTTTCATTTCCATATACAGATCATTTCCTTCCCTTGTACGCTCACCTACACCACCAAATACAGATACTCCTCCATGTGCTTTAGCAATGTTATTATTAATCTAAATTTAATTGTTACAAATTAAATTTGAATTCAGATCTGGACATGAAAGTTTTTCTTCATACAGATACAAGTAATAACTTAAAAAAAGACGATACACTTATCTTATCTATTAATACTATTTTTGTTCATTAGAGTACTTGATTTCATGAAATAATTTATCGACTAATTAACTATTCATTGTTATATCTAATCCTCGTAATCTTAAAAGTATTATGTAGTTTTTTAAATCATATCATTTAAAAGAAAATTTGTTAAAGATAAAGGATATAAGCCTTTTGATGTTTCAAAATTTTTCTTTTTTTAGCTATTGAAAGTAGGATATATAGTTGTTCTAATACTTCAATAAAGATTATATGGATTGTGTACAGGTTTATTACTTTTTACTTTACTATAGTTGATAATTTTCATCTAGGATAGTTGTATTAGAAATATATTTTGTGATATTTTATTCTTTAATAAAGTTTTTCCTATACCTATATATTATGATCTTATATTATATTAGATATTTGGCAGAAAATATTTGTTTTAAATTGATATTTGATCTCGAAGATCTTTAGATTTTGCCTAAATACCCATAACTTTTTATTGACCTTATTATACAAAAAATAATATATTCGACTTATTTACAGTCTTTTTAGCATTCTGCATATCTTATGTACTTATCCTCTTTTATTATAGAGTTTAATAAAACTCTTAAAAATGCAGAAAACTCTATTACTCTTAATAATATTTATAATATTAGCAAAAAATACTTATTTACTTTTATGATAAGAAATTAGTCAAAATACTTTTTTATCTTTAATAGTTAAAGTTATCGTTCAAAACTTAAAAAGTCAAAGCATTGACTTGAATTTTCAATTATATTTTTTTCTGAAATATTTAGAACTCTTCAATCCAATGAGCAATATCTATTTTAAAATATTTACATATTTCTTGTGGAAGATACTGTAACTATAAAATCACCGCCATATCTCAAGAAACTAATGTGACTAATTAAATTTCGTTTAACGATGTTAGAGAAACAGAAACCTTGATATAAATTATTTAAATAAAAGTATCGAGTATCATTTTCCAATTCATGAAAGAGAAGCGAATAATGGAGAAGAGAGATAATACCACCTAGTACTACCATCAGATATTCCCATTATAGCATTAAATTGAAATTTTTGTAAAATGGATACTTTTAGCTAGGCTTTATATTTAATATTTTATTAGTTTAAATGTATTTTTTTGATCAATTTTTGCTCATCTATTTGATCCAAATACTTTTCTAAGTCTATATCTAATATAACTTTAGATTTTCCTCTTAATTAAAGAAATCTACTTTGTATTATATAATATGTAGATCTTTCTGCTCTAAAACTGTAAGAGTTTCTTGCAAGCTTTGCTTCCTATTCAAGTTCTAACGCAATTTTCACTAGCATTTGTTTAGATTTATATTTAAAAGTCTAAATTTCTTGTTTTTACTTTAGGGATTAATACAAGTTTGTTTTATCGACTTTAGCATTTAAATTAAGTACTTTTGCTAATTTAGTTTTTTCTTGTTACTTAAAATTATTTTGAAATCGATAGCAAGTGTTTTCTTTATCTTTATTCAACTTAATAACCTTTCTAACTACTAAGCATTTAGTGTTTAATCTAAATTATTAGGCTGGAATAATTATAGTTGTTCTAGATGATTTCTCTTGCTTGATTTATCAATTCTTTGTAGTGATCTGGATTTATTTTTGATTGTTAATTTCAAATCAACTTCTTTCTATATTTGACAACTCCTCATTTTAAATGTATTCGTTTATATGCTTTATTAAATTTATGCATAGAATTAACACTAATACTTTACCATTAATACATTGGTTTTTTCGAATAATCCTACTCATATATGATATAACTTATCTTCTTAATTGTAGAATAATATGTATTATGATTTTCACCGTTCTAGTCGTATATAATTATTATTCACTTCGCTCGTAATAATACACTATTGAGCTTTTTATTTGTATTCAATATATTTTAATAACTACACATTATATACTTATTTAGATTTTTATAATTGATCATTATTGATTTATTTATGTTTCAAATATGATAATTAAATTAGTCCTACTTTCTCTATAAGTAATGCTTCGTATAATTATAATATGCTCAATTGAAAGAGATTGCCACTTTTTATTAAAATAAGTAGGCCTTCTAATCGCAGATTAGACATGATAAACTACTAGTTAGTTCATATAAGTAAATATATCTAGCTTTTATATGCCTTATAATTAGGGCTTTTAAAGATAAACGGGTCGCACAATTAATTCCATAATTAATACAGTTTTACCTACTCCTGCACCACCAAATAATCCAATTTTTCCACCACGTCTATATGGAGCTAATAAATCTACTACTTTAATACCTGTCTCAAAAATACTTGGTTTTGTTTCTAATTGAGTAAAGGTTGGTGCAGATCTATGAATTGGTAAAGTTTTCTCCATAGATACATCACCTAATTCGTCCACTGGTTCACCTAATACATTGAAAATTCTACCTAATGTAGCAGTACCTACAGGAACTGAGATAGGAGCTCCTGTATCCTGAGTTTTTGCACCTCTTTTTAATCCATCTGTAGAGCTCATTGCTACTGCACGAACTTTATTATCACCTAGTAATTGCTGTACTTCACAAGTAATAGTTGAATTTTCTCCTTGAATAGTTAAAGCATTGTAAACTTTAGGTAATTGTCCATTGGAAAATTCAATATCTAGTACAGGACCAATAATTTGAACAACTGTGCCCAAGTTTGTCGCAGTTTTTACCATAATGATTTATAAAGTATAAAATAATCAATTGAATAATTTCACAACATTTTTTTGTAATTTTAATTTTATGAGTTAATGCAGATTCGATAATAATTTTAATTAACTATATATATTATGAATTCTATCACTAAGTTCATATACTATAACTATCAATTATATAACATACTATTATAAATATCAATCATATAGATTCGCAATATATATAATGATTATCAATTATATCCAATTAATGAATCAAATTTAGTTAAATTATATGTTTCATTTATGTATATTCATGATTATTAAAGATTGTTACTTAATACACATACAGTTATATATTTTTTCCTGAAAAATAAATATTCATCATATTGATGAATAATCATCATACAAGACTTAAGGTTGAATGAGACTGAGGCTACCACACTTCTTAAATTGTTAAAAATTGCAAATAAAATTTTTCTCACTTAATATTATTCAAAAAAAGTTATAAACTGAAGAAATAGAATATTCTAAAATCATTTTGTTATATTCTGGATCAAGATTAATTATAAAATTCATCTTATAAAATCGCAAAAAAATATGAAAAATATGAAGATTATATTTAATTATATGAATTCTATATACAATCCTTGATTTTATATCTTGATTTTAGATAAAGTAACTTGATTTTAAAAAATAAATTATTGATCTCTATATATTTTATATCATAGCTATCTTTTTTTTGATTTTTTACAAAATTACTTATATATTTATGTATATTAGTAAATACATGTTAATTGCTATCACAATAGATTCACTTTTGATACCATTATAATAATTGTTTATATCGAAAAGACATCAAAAATTCTGTAATATTAATAAAGCAACTATTTGATATGTAATATTTTGATGTATATCTTTTATCAACTTAATAATTTATAAAATCAGAGTTTGTCTATCGAACATGAATTACTTTTATATTTTTATTTTTAATTAATGGGAAAGCTATAAATTTGACATGGTTAAAAATATTTCTATATTGGTTTTTGGCTTAATTTTCGTATTATCTAGATCAAGTATTATAAAAATAAAAAATTTTAACTTACATAATAGAGTATTAAAACGATCAACATATTTAAAACAGCAGAAGTTTATTTATATTTTTTAGACTACAATTTATCTTTATGAATAAATTAACAAATAATGAGATCTTCTTAATTAACTATCTTTTTTGATCCATTAGACTATTTTATAATCATTACACATATTTTCTATAATGATTTTTATATAATAATTACTGGATTTAAAATAAAGATCACTTATAGTCTATAATACTATTACTAAGTAAATTAAGGTAATTATTTTGCATATATAAGTTAATTCAATTATTCTATTCTAATATATTTTACTTCACATTTATACCTAAATAATCATGAGGTAATTGTAATTATTTGATTGCTCTTATATATTTGCGCAAAAACAATCAATTGAATTGTATCTCTGATTCATTTTTTTATTCATATATATTAATATGTAATAATTATAGTTACAAACAAAATAAAAAATATTGGAATAAAATAACAGTTCTTGAATTAAATGCTCTAAAACATATATATAATTTTACACTCAGAAGTCAATTAGTTGATCGTAATAAACTTTTGTCAAATAAAATGTTACTAAGCATATCTTTAAATTTACTATATGGTTTAATTTTTATTTAATTACACTAAAAATGATTCTTAACTTTTACAATTTTAAATAATTTTGGTCTTTGATTACAATTAGTTAGCATATAGAAGATTATTTGCGACTTTTTAATTCAACTGTAGATTCAATCTTGGACCTGTATCTCTTATAAATAGCGTGCTTCTAAACTTATTATCACTTATATGTTAAGCAAAATATTAAATATATGATTTAGGGTAATTATAACATATATTTAACTTATATAATATTAAAATTGTTTTATAAAATTTACACTATTGTTCAAAGAAAAATAACGATGTATAAAAATAATGACATAATATCAGATATTGTTTATATTCTAACGGTCTTTTTTTTAATATACTCATAAAATATATCCATTGTCCATTATAAGGACTATCTAAAAAACATGGTATATATGTTCGTTGTTGATATAGATAATAATATTTGTATAAACTTACCTCCGGAATTCCTTTATTGATAACAGAAAACACATTACCTTTTTGATTATTCTCATAAAAATACTTATTTGTAATCCATTTTATGTTTTTATAATTATGCCTTTTATATGCCCACTTCCAGACTAATTGAAATAACTTATAATCATACTTAATAAAGATCTTATTATCGATGAAAGGTGCATAATATAAATGAAAACTTGAAATAATGGGATTTAACCTCTTAATTAATCTAACCTGTTTTGCTGTTGCGTTAGATTGAATAATCTTATGAATAAAATAAAAATGTTTTTTTAAACTATATTTAGTTGGCAAAATATATGAATTCGAAACATCAGACTTTATATTTTCTCTTAACTTTCTATGAATACTAAATCCTAATAAATTAATTTGTTCTGTTATGCTCTTATATTGTTGCACTAATTTCATATTAGATTTTAATGAAAATGGGAGTAAAGTAAAACCGCGAAACCTTAACCACTTATCAATCTCCCAATTTAAATGTTTAATTGGATTACTAATATTAGTAAAAATAATTAATAGATCATCATATCGATATAGCTGTATAAAAATTTCTTGTCTATATAATAGATGATTAGATTGAATTCTAACAAAACATTCTATATATAAATCTAATCCGTGCAACATAATATTAAACATTAAAGGATATATTGAAATAATATTATAATATGGAGATAATTTTATCCAAGAAATATCTAAAGTTAGAAATAAACCAAAATACTGCTGATCATTAGAAACCCAATAATGAATTAAATTTTTTATAAGTAAAAAAGTATCTATTTTATATAGTAAATATTGAAGATTAACTCCTCCTAAGCATTTTTTTATATTACCATAAATAAACCATTGATGATATAAATATGTTTTTTGGATTATATTAATAAAACTATGAGAAGATTTTAATGGACGACAACATAAAACCATAAAAATTTATTCATAACATGATACAATAAAATACTTTTTTTAAAACTGAATAAAAATTTTATATATAAACAGCTTTCTTTCACTAATTATTAAAACTTATAATTATATGATCTGTTTAAAGTTTCGATTGGAATAATGTATCAATACGATATATGTAATTAGATTAATTACCATTTAAAAAGTAGATAAAAAATTACTTCATCATATCATCTAAGTTGCATTTTTATATTAAATTATAAAATTTTTAGCTATTAAAATATATAAGCATAATCTATTTTCTATTATGGTATTAAAATCGTATTTACTGATCTGTTTATTCAAATTATAATTATAATTATATGCAATCTCCTAGCATACAATTAAACAAATCATCTATTCTAGTAAAATTATATCTTTAATATATTATCGTTATTTCAACTAAAAGTATTTATAAGCCTGAAATTTGTTCGTATCTATTTATAATCGTAATATGAAAATACTCAGACTAAGACGAATCTATAAAAATATTTAACTATAGCTAAGTTTATTTTTCTGAATAGAGCTCTATTGAATTCATATAAATAACTTAAAATAATCTTTATGAAAACTTATTAATGCGACGAACCTCACATTATCTGAATATTTAGATTCCCACATAGGTTCAACAACTAACAAAATTAAAGCTTGTTTCGCTTTTTCTTGAAGCGAAACTAAAAACATCATTTCTACCCGTTTTTTTTTTACTTTTAACGGCATAAAATATTTTAGAGATAAATCTAATTTTTTTGATAGTTTCCAATAGCCTAAGCTACTTAATTTATATATTGTTGTATTCGATCTAATAAAATTAAGCCTATTATTAGACAAATACAGAATAAAAAAACGAATAGCGAAATTATTTAACATATATTCTTGCAAATATCTTAATCTATGAAGATTTCTCTTCGATTTTGAAATTGCAAAAATTTTACACTGTAATTTAAAAATTTTATACTGTAAGACATTTAAATTAATGGATTTCCAATTATTATTCATTAAAATTTGAAATTTAATAGTACAATTTGATTATTTATAATTTGATAAACCTATAACTAATAATCATATATTTTCATAGACCTATACCCAAAACGTTGAATTAAAAAATAAATCGTGATTTTAGTATTATTTTTGCGACTACATATAAAATTGTAGTATTTCTAAACTAATATTCACAGCATAACCAATAAAATTAAGATTAAATTCAAAAAGTTTTTCTTGCTAAATATATTTTGTCTATATACCTTTCTCTAAATGGAATATTGATAAAATTTTGAATTTTTTCATTCAATTTACAAAAAACTTTTCGAAAATATTTGATCAAAATATACATATTAAAATCAGCTTATAGCTCTAGTATCTATTATCTAGTGTGAGTTGCTAATATATCACAAATATCAATTTAATATTATTTACGTACATAAGCAATCAAATTTTTTTCTATTTTCAATTTAAATACAAACAGAATACGTAATATGTGATAATCATAAATATTGGTATAGTAAATCTATCTGTATTAAAATTTGACCTTTTTAAATATAAAAAGTTGTATTTATGTCATATAATCATATAAGCTAATTAACATGTATTCAATATAATAACAGTTAATTTAAAAATATTGCTTTCTTATAGTAATATTTGATGAAAATTTATACAGTAATGAATAGATTTTTATTTACGAATATATTTTTTTATTCTAGATTTTTTTTAACATAAAGGTATTGTTTTTTTATGATGGTTTTTTTATTATGGCTTTTTTATTTCTTATTATACATGTTATACACTTGCACTCATGAGCTTTCACTATTAGATCACTGCCTGTATATAAGCATAATATAACTTTTAGGTTTAGATTATATTATTAATGCATATTATCTTCTGTATAATAAATAATATTGTTTATTCTTGTAACCTAAAAATAATAATAGCATCATTTGTATTCTATTTAGACAATAATTCTCTGAATTCGAAGTTATTTCGATATACAAATAAATGATACTTCGACTTACTAAATCAAAAGTATTATAATAGGGCAAATAATTATTGGAAGGGAAATATTAAAGTTAGATCTTTAAATAGTTTTTCCACTTTAGTTATTACATTTGATCTCATCTTTACTCAATTTTTCTGTTCAATAGTAGAAGTTGATAACATATGTAATATTCTAAACCATAGTATCAGATCTACTTCTAAAATCATATCATATAGTTGAAGTATTTTTTTTCTTTATTTATATAATTTCGATACTTATAATTTTGATTCATGATATCTAAAATATATTTTTCAAAATGCTATTATACTATAAATCTTTCTCTAGCCCATATTGATAGCCATTGAATATTAATTTTTTTTAATATTGAAATCGTAATTTAAATTTAAGAATAATAAATAAAAAAAAATTATCTTTTAAAAATTTGATGAAATAAATCTAGCTAAAAAAAGATATTCAATACCTACTTTTCTAGCTTAAATCATAATTTTAAATCAAATTAATTTTTTTCTCTTTTGTCAACATCATATACTAACTATTCTGATCATCGATAAGACATGTTTTTAACAAATTGTTCTCCAGTAGATTTTATTTTAACTAAAACAATAATTAATCACATACTTAAAGAATTTCGATTGAGTTAATATCTTTATTTTATCTATATATCTTATGTCTTTGTAAAGACTAAACTTAGATAATAAATTATTAATCTAAATATAATTGAATTAGTATTTCTTTCTCATATAACAACCTAAGAGACACTTTCTACTTATTCAATTATTAATATTTTGATTTTCTCCTTACCTTTGTTAAATACATATATTAATTTACTGAATAACCTCAAATCCCTGAAATTCTTATTAAGATTAGTGTTCTGATTTAAATAAATATAATGCTACTCATATGATTATGAATAGCAAATTTTTAATTAGATGTATCTTATGGGTACTTTTATGATATTAGTATCTTAATGATGATACTCGAAAATGGTATATAAGTCCGTTTGTTTCCATAAATCTAATCAAATAGTACTCTAGATACTTTTACATTAATATAGTTATATACATAAAAAATGTGATGATCATTAAAGACGTTAATAAACTATACTTATTATCACTGCCTTTCTTTTTATCTATTATTTCGATTGAAGTAAATAGCTATAACAATCTGTCTTTCTCTTAATTAATTGAATATAAAGTTATTTTTAATAGATTAAAATGTTGATGATAATTTTACAAACTTTTATAAATACCTATCACATTTTTTCATACTGTTTACTCTATTAATAATCATTAATTAATTTTAATTATACAGTAATGTGTATGTGTATAATTTTTATATATATACTTAAAATTTATACCTAATTATTTAGCAAGCGTCTATATCCCCTAACTTATTAAAGTTAGGGAGTTTTCTAGTACTTATTTATACTTCTAATAAGTAATGTAATAATTTGATATATGACTTGATTAATTAGAATATAATTTATTTATCAATTCATGTTAAAATTGCTAATTTTTACTCTTGTCACTAGTTTTCTAAACCCTCTTTTCGATCTTGCTTGTTTTTTTGGTTTATCTTTATATACTATAATTTTTTTATCTTTAAAGTGACGTAATATCGTTCCTTCAATATTCATATTATTTATGCATGGATAACCTATACTTAATTTACCTTCTAAATTCACCAATAAAACTCTATTAAACGAAATATTATCTCCAGGCTGTAAAGGTATATAATCAATATCATAAAATTTACCTGGTTCAATCCAAAATTGCTTCCCTCCAGCTTCAATAATAGCGTAATTCATATTATATTAACGTAATATATATATATGATAAAATTATATAGAACTTTTCTTTTTTTATCTGTATTAAATCTATTTAATATTATACAGATAATTATATTGCATTAAATATGTCTCTAGATATGATTTAACTCTATATGATACAATATTGATATATAATAAAGATTTAAGCCTCCTTCACACCAATGTTATAATGAGTAAATTATATATTCAATATGTGCATTTATAATTGTGCATATCTCTATAACGATACATACATACATACATACATACATACATACATACATACATACATATTTCCATTAATATTATATTATATCTTCTATATAAAATATTATCTTTTGCTATTCATTTTCTTTATATGCAATATTATAATTAAGTCAGATATAATTATAAAACAATTTATGAAATAAATCGAGTAATTATTTTATTCATAAATATAAATAAACTAATTGATATTTTAATAAATAAAATATTAAAAAGAGCAATAAATTACTTTGTGAATCATGATACAATTAATTAGAATAACATTATTATTGAAAGGATATATCAAAAGGTTAAAAATTTTTTTACTAATTATTACTTATCGCAATATCGATAAAATATTTTTTTATAAATTTAATATATGAATATAAAGTATATATTTTATTAGTAACATCAATTATATTAATTTTGAATAGATGCTTATATATATCTTTCTCTCGTCAGTATTCGTTCAAGAAATAAAATGTATAACTATGAAGTTTTCTCTATGAACTTATCAATACTATTTCCATTTTTAGTAATTTTGTTATAATTCTTTTCTACATCTTTATTTACCTTATTATTCAACTGTTCAACAATTAATGTAATTCTATTTGATTAATTAATTTTATAAAAAAGGCCTTATATATAACTCCTATAAAAACATCTTTAAGACAATATATTTAATATTAGCTCGTTACTAATTTAATCGAGATTTTGTAATCAAAAATTTAGACGCCATTTGCATGGCATGCATGTAAATTTCATATATGCATGTAGGAATCATTATGTATATAGCATTTTTTATATATAATCATATCACTATTATCTATTACGAATCGCACATAATCTATCTATTTATCTGATTAATGACATAGCATAATAAATAACTGAGTTGTATACAACTCGAAATCATTTACTAAATATATTATGACACAGCTTTTTATTTAATTCAAATACACTCATTGTGATGTAAATTTGATAATATTCAATATTTATAATTTTCTATCTTATAAATCTAAATTACAATGAATATCGCGGAAACTAATACCTAAAAATTTGTATACATTTTTAACCAATAATTTCATCATAAATTGCAGAAATGGTATAAGTTCTGATTTGTTTCGTAACATCTATATTGTAATAGTTATTGACTCTCAAATTTATCATTATAACTTATCTAAATACTTTATAAACAACTATTAATGTATAAAGTATAAAGAAGTGGTTAATCTATTCTCATCTAAAAACATAAAAAGTTTTATTATATAATTATCCAATAATAAATTATATCTTTTATATAATGAATCTCTATAATATTCATAAATATATCTTACAGCAACCCCTACAAGTATCATTAAAGATGTTACTCCAATCCCTTGAAAAACATTTAAATGTGTAATAATAGACGCAATATAAGGTATAATTGCTAATCCAAACAAAAATTTAAGATAAGTATAATATTCAAATTATGTCAATTTACTTTCATGATAAAACACTTCTTTAATAATTGATCATTAGATTGTTTAAAAAGTTATGCAATTAACCTCATATTAATCATAACTTTATATACAAAATAATTAAAAATTAATAGTTTATATATTAATTATTTTGTGCTATATTATATATTATAATATATTATAAATAGTACATATTACAACTTAAATTATAATTATTAATTACTAATTACTATATAAATCTTTTATACATAATAATATAGACTCAAACTTACAATAGAGCCAATAAACGTCAACTGCGTTAATATTTCAGATAAATAAAAAATGGTTTGTTTACCTGGCTTGATCCCTATTATACTTACACTTTGATTTTTTAAAACTTTAGCAATATCTTTTGGATTTCTTGTTAATGTAGAATATAAATAGCTAAAAAATATAATTCAAATTATAATCCTTCCTCTATATTTATTAAAACTATATGTAAAATGTTATTCATATAGTTCTGATGTATATACAATATAAAAATAAATAAATATCATAAAGTTTGACTTATAATCGATGTTACAATATAATATTTTTTATAGTATATTGTATAAATTTTCAATCAAAGATTATATATTAATATTTTTATGAATTATTATCTGTTCAATTCTTACAATATTGATATTAATAAAAATATATAAACTTAATTCTCACATACATAAACCATAATTAACTAAATATAAAAGTATACGTACAATAGGATTAATAATATATAAATATAAATAAGAATTCATAATAGAATATGCTCTTTTGTATAAAAATGTATATAATTTTTTTAACTAAACATCTTTAAAAATGTGTACAAAACAAGATGAAATATAATTAAAAGTCTAAACAAAATTTTATAAATAATTTTACTAACAATATACATAATTAATATGCTCTTACAAATATTATAATAAATTTATAATTTAATTCATTACTATGATGATTAATGGTTCGATAGTTTATAGCTTACTAAGTATGATTCTATAAGATATCACCTTGATGTTTAGAAAAGCTAACTTCTAGAATATTAATGATAGATGTTCCTAAACTTCATCATTTAGTTCTATTGTTAAGATACTTATGATCAGTAAAAAATAATGCGTACACTGGCTACCAATTACTGTATTAACTAAAAAATTTTCAAAAGTTATTGTACCAGTTGATAAAACAAGAGGCATAATGTTCCCATGATTTAATTTAAAAGGAATATAATTATTTTTCGTATAATTTTCTAAAAAACTTAATTGTTTTAACGAGATAATTTGAATACATTTTACTCCTTCTTGCAGAAAAATAGCACCTATAATTATAGTATACCAAACTCCAATCATAATGAATATTTCTGTAAAAGTAAAATTATGATTTCCAGATTTATACAGATAGGGTATTGAAGAAATAATATTATGAAAAACTAATAAAGAATATCCATTCCCAAGTCCTTTTTGCGTTATTATTTCACCTAGCCATAATATAATTATAGATCCAGTTGTCAAGCTTAATATTGTATTGTATAAATGGTGATTAATTATTACAATTATCACCTTTAATATTACTTATTATTTCTATCTTCTAGAAATCTAGCATATATAATCCAGGTTGATTAATAAAATATATTCAAATCACAAATAATAATTAATATTTTATTATATAATATACTATAATAGGATATTATCATGTGCTCATAATATCTTAAATAAAATTTAATATATAAATTGTATAGTTATAATTTTTGTTATGCCTCTCTTCCAATAATAACATATCTGAATATGCTAGAATATCTAAATTTATAGTATAGCATACTAATATAAAACTTACATCCCAATTAAATACATATGGTTTTAACCAAAAAGTTATTACACAACTTTGAATAATTGACCAAATCAAAGTTAAAATTCTAGTATATTGTATTATTTTTTTTCGTCCACTTTCTCCTTCATTGGTTTGAAGATCTTCTAAAAAGGGTATTATTTTTATGCCTATTTGTACAATAATAGATGCATTAATATACGGAGCTATACCCAATGAAAAAAGACCTAAAGTAGATGAACCTCCTCCTGATATCAAATTAAAAATATTTGATACAATATTATTTTCAAAACTTTTATATAACGCAGAATGATTGATACCCGCAATAGGAATATAGATACCTATTCTAGCTAAAATTAATATTAATACTGTAAATCCTATTTTTTGTTTTAAAGCTAATTGCATAATAAGTTAAATTATTTAATTATTTTGTATCAAGGTGTATTCATGAAAAGATACTAAACCTAGTAAGAAAATTGTTAATATATCATGTCGATTAAACTAATCAATCGATATAAGTATAATCAATTAAGATACATATTGAATCAATTGATGTGAAAAATAACAAGAATCAATAGAATAAGTAGACTCCTATACCTATATAGGCTATTATTATCAAATAATCTTAAATCTTAGATAATATATAATATTTTTATGTTATATACTAATATTCCTGCTTTATCTAAAAAAATAAATTGCATAGTGAACTTATCCTCTTTAAATAAAAACTCTAAATCTAACATAACTAGCTTTTGCAGCTTAGACACTTAGAAATAATTGAGCTCTTCAAAAATCTTGAGTTAAGCTATATTCCCATTTATAAAATATTATAATCATTTAAGTATTGTATTATCTCGATTGATTCTATGATCAATATTTATATTTGATTTTAATATATTATTAGATAAATAATGGCTGGTTATATCGATAATACTTTTCACTTTAGCTTTACTATTAACCAAAGGAAATTAATATTTTAGGAATATAAAATTGATCTATATCACTTTTATCATTTATAAAATTATTCTTACTATATTTATGTAATTTATTATATATTACTTATTATATCTTTATTTTTTGCTCATATCCAATTAAATTATATGAAGAAAAAAAGATTTCTCGTGAAGAAAATAACCCAATATTTAATAAATTTAATTTGCATAATAATCTAGCTAATCTTTGATTTTCCTAAATTCAAGTACAAAGACAATATACCATTTTCGATTCAAAGAAAATTTATGCTTTTATATTCACTCTTCAGTCTAAATATATCGGTATTAACTAATATTACTAATAATAAAAATCTCACAAAAAATTTTTTATTTTCAATAATGTTTTTATAAGCATGTTTTGTATTTTTCTCTGATTCACATATGATCTATTGAGACAATTGTAAATTTTTTACTCAATGTTATAGGATAAAAGGATACTTAATAAAACAATTATATATGAGCGTTATTAACTTCGATCTCTATGATTTGAATGTTATTTATATGATAATTATATCCTTCAATATTAGCATACTATCCTTATCTACATTTTTCGAATAAATTTTTCTATATTTAACTAGAAAACAGATATGGACCAATAATAAATATTTTAAATAAAAACGATATATAATATTCCATTCAAAAATTAACTGTTTTTTTAATACAAGGTTGTCTATATTTGATTGATATATATTGAATCTTATGTAATTGTAACTGATTCCTTTTTCCCTTTACAAATTTTTAAAACTATAAATATTATTAAATTTACACTATTAATATTGTTTTCATTCTTTTGTAACCATCTAATCATCTAATACATGCTCTGTTATTTTTTGATCTTTTCTTATGTAAAGAAGGTTTATATAATAAAATTTTTTAATCCATAATTATTAATTTTAATTGACTGAATATTTATATTTTTTCATTTTTGAACTGCAATAACATTTAGTTATTTATAAATAGACAAATCAAGATTAGCATACGATTTATAATATTTGACAGGATCTAATAATATAACTAACAGTTTCATCTAAATGATACAGCCAAAATATTAACATTGCTATTAATCAGCATATTAAAGTTAAAAAAACTAATATCTTCAAATCCTCATATTTTCAGTTTGTTTTTTTAAAAATTTACCTAATAATTTATCCTATTTATGATTGTCCGATCTATGAAATTTTAGAAATGATGTAACAACATAATAGAAAGTTTCTCTGCGAGAATTTATTCTAAATAAAATTTAATAGATTTTAGGGATTTGCCTTATATCTGATTTTATAGGACCATAAATTAAAGGAATTGGATTGTTATTAATAAATTTTTTAAAAAATAATTCATACATATCCGTTAACTTATCTAAAATATTCAATATTGCGCTAGAGATTTAGTTATTTTATCAAGACTATATCATCAGACTATTTTTAATAATAAAAACAAACGAGATGATCTAATCTATAATCCGCTCTTAATTTAAATAAGCCATTGTTTGATTATATATTACATAATTCATTCGTATATTATTGTTATATTGAGATTAATTATGATATGAGATCTATTAAAATAGAGGGATGTACCCCCACCTCACTAAACTGAATGTGGGGGATCTAAAAAAATTTAGCTACTACATGTCAAAATCAGGATCTGTATGATATCGCGCCGAATCTGAAATAATAGGAATATTCGTATATTTACCTCTTAAAGTTTGTAATATACAATACATAATCATAAATAAAAAGTAAACACAAATAATGTTTTCACACATAATATGATATAAGCTAGTTGGATATGGAATAAAACGTAAAAATATAGTACAAAATGATATCACCATACTAATCAATAATGATTGTAATGCATTAAATTTAACAAATTTATTCACCATAATAATACTATCTGTTTTAATGAATAAAATATAAATAAAAATATAAATTACAGTATTAATATATGGAAATTGATGTAAAAATGATAAAATAGGTTCTATGAATTTCAGTAATTTTAAAAAAAATATTGGATATAATCTTACTATCACTTTATAAAAATATAAGCATATATCTAAAAAAGGTAAAATATAAAATACTGTAGATAACAATTTAGAAATAAAAGAAGTTTCTATTTTTATTTTCAAAGCAATGATCTCATACAATATGTAAGCAATTATTGCTATCATTATAAGAATGAGTACGATATTAAAAAAATCTTTTATTGTTGAAGTCATAATAAATTTATAGTTCGATAATTGAAATATTTATAGATGTAAAAATTTGAATGTATATCCACTTTGTTTTTGTTAATTCTAAAAGGAAAATATACTTAATATATAAGTAATCTTTCATACAATATTATTACAACAATAAAAATATACTTTGTTATACTAAAAATATTTTCTGATGAAAACTTAAGTTATAGGGATCGTAAACATATTCATTGTGTTTAAACCGTAAAATAATTTGATTAATTATTATCTAGATTAAAAATCCGATTAAATATTTTTTCAACTTTGACTCCAGAATCTATAGTCTCTAATGGATCTTTTCTTAGTCTATGACGTAAACATAAAGTCATAATCTTTTTAATATCTGAAATTTCAACGTGAGCTTTAGAGTTAAAAGCTGCATACGCCTTTGCAGCTCTATTCACAACAATATCACCTCTTAAACCATCAACATTTAATTCTGAACAAATTTGAGAAATTTTAAATCTTAATTCATAATCAATAGAAATCTTATTTAAATTATTTTGAGCTTTAATAATTTTATCTTTTAAAATTTCTTGTTGTTCTTTATATTGCAACATAAATTCAGTTGCATTTTGATCAAATTGATTTCGTTGTTCTACAATTTTTACTCGCAAATCTGGATCTTTTACAGTTCTAATTTCTGCATGTAAACCAAATCGATCTAGTAGTTGTGGTCTTAGCTCTCCTTCTTCAGGATTACCAGAACCGACTAATACAAATTGAGCCGGATGTCGAATTGATATTCCCTCTCTTTCTACAGTATTCCATCCAGATGCTGCTGCATCTAATAATATATCCAATTAAGTAGTGTATAATTCCTAAAGCGAAAATTCATTTTTAACTATCAAATATATAAACTCTTATTAAAAACCGTATATGAAAATTCGCTTTGATACAGATTTTTAAATGAAAAATAATATCAAAATTTTAGAAAAGAGACAATCCAGATCTATCATCCAATTCACTAGATCAAGTATTAGTTACATCAAACGACAAGTCACTAAATTATATTTAAGATTAAAAGAAAATTTTCTTAATACTATTTGTAATACAATTAGAATAAAATGTTCGTAAACCATAAAGATATATAATCTTATCAACAAGAGTTCTAATATTAATACTGTTAATGTTAATTAATGTTAATCATATGATTTATAACACTATAAATTTTTGAAGCTACTAAGTGTGCTAAGTATTCATGCATATATCGTTACACCATTCAATATTAATTATTATATAATTAGAAACATGATTAAAAAAATATTCTTATATAATTAATATAGTTTTCTTACTTAAGTAATTTTATAACCTTTTGTATTTTGATAATTAATTAATAGCAAAATTAATATAAATTAGCATGAAGATAGAGTAACAATTATTGGCAGGTATATGTTAATCTCATCATATGTCTGTAATCTCCGTTTTTAAATTTTTATAAAATTATAAATTGTATCTAAATATACAAATCACACACTAAATGATCATCTAATAAATTAACTTCATCAACATATAGAATTCCTCTATTTGCTTTTGCTAATAAACCTGGATCAAAAGTTTTTACACCTTCTATAAGAGCTTTTTCCATATCAATAGTGCCACAAACCCTATCTTCTGTAGCACCCAAAGGTAAATCAACCATTGGAACTTTAATAAATTTCGTATTAAAAGTTTGATTGTTTTCAACTTTTTCTTTAACATATGAACTCATAAGTTCCATATTCGAAGGATGTGAATTGAACATATCATCTTCAACAACTTCAATTTCTGGCAATAAATCTATAATTGCTCTTATTGTTGTGGATTTTCCTGTCCCTCTATCACCCATGATCATAACACCCCCTATTTTGGGATCTATTACATTTAGAATAAGAGCTAATTTCATTTCTTCTTGACCAATAATAGCTGTAAATGGAAATACCGGTCGATCAGTCTGTATTAATGTATTTAAAATCACAAAAATTATAAGTTATTTTTAATTAAAATCAAGTATAATTGACATTATTATTAGGTCAATCATGTTGAATATAATACTTCTTAATAAATTATTAATATTGTCTATATAATGATAAAATTTATGTCCCCCTATATGTTATGCGAAATATATTTTTTCTAATCCGCACTGAAATAATTTATTTATACAGATTTTTAATTTCTATTTAATCTTTAATCTTATTAGGATATACCTCTATTTTATCCGACTTATTTCTATTAATTGAATAAATATAGAAAAATCAGCGTTTAATGAATATCTATTAGAACTTTAAATAATATCTATTTAAAGTCATGAATCTAAGTATTTATAGTAATCTCACTCAATATTTAAGCTTAATATAATATATCACTATAGAAACTTTTATTATTACATATTAATCAATGGAATTTATCATAATCATACTTTCTATTATATATTTATTAACTTGCAATAATTAAAGTCACACAGTTAATTTATTAATAAGGGTTGTTATTATATTCTCTCTTTAAATATACTGAATACAGTTTTATAAATAAAACCCTAAACTAACTAGAAATAATCTAAAGCATTCTTGTTTGAAGAACAAGAATGCTATTTTGTACAAGTGTTCAACTTTACTAAGATTTTGTCTACTAATATTTTATAATAATACTATGCGTACTATTCATATAAAGCATTACCTAAACGCAAAGCTAGTACTGCTGCAACTAATGCAATTATTAATGCTATAAATATCTGAGAATCATTAATCATATCAATTTACCTTTTATCAAAAATATAAATATAGTACTATTTAATATACATTATATCTACATTAATTTCAATTTAATCGAGTAAAAATATAATGGGTCAACTGTTTTAATGATAAAATTGCATCAGAAACTCCTAATTTTCTTAAACAAGTTAACGCTGATTGGATATATTCAAATGCCATATCTTTTGCTTGCTGAATTCCACTACTTCTTTTAATTAAATGTAATGCTAATTCGAAATCACCAACTTGCGAGAATTCTCTTTCAATTAAAGTTACCAGGTAAGGTTCTTCTACAATAGCAAATAAAATTGGTGCAGTTAAATTACCATTTTTTAAGTCTAATCCAGTTGGTTTTCCTAATAAAGCCTCAGATCCAATGATATCTAAAATATCATCAATCATTTGAAATGCTAATCCTAAATACTTGCCATAATTATATGCATGATTAGAATAATGAATATCATCTACATTCAATAAATAAGCACTCTTACAACTAGCAGCAATTAAAGATGCCGTTTTGTAGAATGATTTTTCCATATAATTTTGAATATACATATTATAATTAAAATAATTCGACCCTTGCTGTACTTCACCTTCTGCAAAATCGATAATCACCTTAGAAATTGTTTTACTCAAAAAATTGATATTATTTATAGTTAAAATAAAAACATCTCTTAATATAATCTTCACATGATACAAATATCATAAGACTATTAATGTTAATAATATATGGATTATTATGGCAAATATATTATTAAATTATTTATTATTATATAGTATTTAAAATGAGTAAAAGTTAGAATTTAACTGATAAACACTTATTAGCTTTTTAAGTCGAAGACACTTTAGCTTTTTAGTACTTATATAAACAGGTTACGTACAAGTCAATCTTAAAAGAGTATCGCTATTTGATTTGATAATTTATTTAGATTATTCCAATAAATAATAAAATTTTATGAGTCAATATAATAATTGATAATCAAACATATTTTGACAGAATACCATAAATAATTAATAAAATTATTTGGTAATAATCCTATATATTATTATTCATTCTTACATTGATAGATTTACAAAAAAGTGTACTTATTTACTAGCAATCAATCAAATCACACACTACATGTAAATTACCTAAATTAGCCAAATACCAAGAAGACTGAGCAAACAAAAAATCACCTGCTAATACAGCTATCTTCGTATTAAAAGTGCTGTGTACAGTTTTTAAGCCTCTACGAGTACTACAATCATCCAATACATCATCATGCACTAGACTAGCTGTATGAATAATTTCTGTAATTTCTGCTAATCTTTTATGAGTATCTAAAATTGTATTTGAAGTAGCTTTCGCCATCAAAAGAATTATAGCAGGCCTGATACGCTTTCCTCCTGCGTTAAATAAATGTTCTGCTGCTGCATATAATACCGGATGCTGCGCAGTTACCATTGTTTTTAAATTTTTATCTAACGTTTTTAATTCCGTTTCTATTGTTGAAAATAATATATTTGTAGACATGAGTGTTGGCATATACCTTCGAGGATTTAATAAATTTTTATATAATTATTATACATAACATATACTAAAAAGGCTATTATTAATAAATAATATACTAAGATATAATAACATTTTAAAATTAAGAGTATATACACTGTTTGTAACATTATTAACTGGGATGATAGGATTCGAACCTATGAATGCCGGAGTCAAAGTCCGATGCCTTACCGCTTGGCGACATCCCATTCAATTATGATTATAAATTAAATAATACAATTCTGTCAAGTAATTTAATCTCATACTAAAGACCTAATATACTAAAGAAATTCAATTAATTTATTTTATTTATCATATATGCTAAAATGCACAATAGGATTAAAAACTATATACAAACAATTCATAACAATAAAATTCTAAATTTTTCTGTTTCCTTTTGAAACTGTTTTTAATTTAAAGCAGTATTTAATATTAATTGATATGACAGTAACGCTTTAAATGACACTCTATACAAATACCGATACAAATCTCAAACTCTGTGATATCTTATTTCATCTAATTCATCAAAATTTTACTATTCATAAGGTTTCCCTTTCAACATTAGTCCAAAAATATATTCGTACACAAAAGCTCTTAAATGTTTATACGCACATCTTTCATTACTTATTATTTTCAATTATATCTACGTGAATTATCCAATATTATTTACACTTTCATTTTTCGAATTTAGGCATCATTTGGAATAAAAAATTTATCTACAGACAATAACAATTAAATCATAAATAGCTTTTGCGGGATAAATCTTTCGTCTTATAATATTAATCATGATTATTTTTTTGTACTAAAAGAGAATATATAATTTCTTGATAACGAGGTTCTATTAACATTATAGCATATCCTAATTATTGATTATTAGTATACAAGATGATTATAAATTTGTATTTGTATCGACTAATATTGTATTATATAAATTAAAATATTTTAACTATAATATATTTGATATATATTTTACAATTAATCAATGATAATATGGCCAGTATTCAATTTGTAACCGGAGTATGATTAGTTATCGAATTGTAATATATAAAGTTTGAGCTTTTCATCAAACTATCTTTATTAATAATATAATTATTTTCAATTTATCTTTTAATATTCTTACAATAAAACATTGGTCTTGTAAATCAATATATAACATTATAGACTATGACAATAAACTTAATATGATCTTATTAATATTTATATTCATAAAAAAACTTAGTTTAAAATATCATATATCTCTCTTCATTATTAAGATATAGTTATTAAAATTTGACAATAATAAAAAAAAACTATATAGATCTCTATTTAATAAATACATATCACATAATATTTTGATCTTTAATATCTATAATAATTAGAATATTAATCTGCAAGTTTATCAATATCAATAAATCTGTATGATAAAATTATTATATATCATATATAGATATTGTATGAGAGATATTTTGATCATAAACAATAATATCAATTCTTTAATATTAACGAACAAACCGTACCAAATGTAAATTTAACAAGATCTAGAGATGGTAATACCGGAACTGCTATTTTTAGTTTTACAAATCCACAAGTTTTCGATATTAATTCTACTGGTGAAGGAGAAATTTCTGGAATGTATTTATTAGATGAAGAAGGCGAATTAATTACTCGTGATGTTAATGCAAAATTTGTGTGCGAATTATTGTATATATGATACTAGACTGAATCTTCAATCTAATATAAAATATTCTTTACCAATTAACTATAATTGCATTAGTCATAATAATTCATAACAAAATAAACATATTAGTATCATTAATCATAAATAATTATTTTAATTCATATAATTGAATATTATAATCAAAAATGATTATCTAAGTGAAAATGAAGATCAATTATATGATTTTTCGTATTAAGTCAAATGTATTATAGACGTAAATTATACCAGAAACACACCAGTTAAAATCATATAAAAATATTTTTCAATTTGATTTTTTATATAGTAATAACATAATTTTTTAGTATGAACTAATTCAAACAACTCGTTATTATATATAATCTAACGGAAAACCCCAAGTCCTTGAAGCTATTTATATAATTAAAAATCCTGCTGAATGGGATCGCTTTATGAGATTTATGGAACGCTACTCTGTTAAACATGGTTTAACATTCACAAAAGCTATATCTTAATTAAAAAAATTGAGAATTACTCCCATTTTTATCAAACGTTTTATTTTTTATTATGCAAATTTCATGGAACTGGCTTAAAACTTTAGTCGATATTGAAGATTATTTACCACAGTATGTCTTTAACAAATTAATACTAGCAGGATTTGGTTTGATTTGTGATTTAGCATTCGTAATCATACTACTATGATTATCTAAAATCATTTTTAAATAAATACTCATAAATAATTAAGAATTCGTGTGCTTTATTATTATTTGAAAATCTACTGCTGTGCTGATAGGTATAATCTTAATATCGCTTATAAAACTAGTATATTCAATTGAATATATACACTAAATTTGCATAATTGCTGGTAAGCTTTGACTTCTATCAGTAATCGATAGTATAAAAAAAATATTTAAAGCTATAATTTAACAATCACAGGTAGATTAATTATAAATTATACAATGAATCCTATAATTTTCTTTCTATGAGTATCAATAAAATGTTATATAGTACTTTATATAGTAAAATATATAAATAAATATTATTCCGCAATAATAATAATTTATATAAATGATAAGTAAAGCTCTAATAATAATACTAAAAAATGTGTGGTCAGAAAAAATGCGAACATATATGAAAAAACATATACTAAGACTACAATAAATATAAAATTTATAAATTATTTTAGCTATCTCAAGCTTATAAATACTTTATCTATATTATAGCCAATCAATAATATTTATTATATATCGCAAATCTTCTATGCAAATAGAATCATACAATAGTGATCTCTACCAATATTAACCTTGAAGATATCTCTATACGACATTTGTCTTATACTATATTTTATACCATAAATAACTATAAATAATAGAATATAAATGATATGCATATATATTGATTGATATTAATTCTAATATACATTAAGATAAATAGACTTAATCATATATTACACTCTAAGATAAAATAACCCAAATTGAATATATATCTGTAGTCTTATTATTTACTTTATTTGAACTAAAATTTTAACTTTATTCTATAATTATTTTCATAATTATAACATTAGTTATCTATTCATCTCTCAAGACAATCATAAATTATAAAAATACTGAATTATATAATTAATTACATGAGAAAATCATGACAACTAAAATATTAAGAATTGTTATAAAATTACATAAAATATACAAGATAAAAAATAAAATTCTCATGAGAATAATATCAAATAAAAATTCACATTATAGAAATCTGTTATATTAAATCAATACTACAAAAGAAAGAAGACATATCATCTTACAACCTACAATATTCATTAATATATTTTAATGGTACTCTTAGTCACAATAATATATAAACTCTCTTCGATAATAGCTATAATCCGTATATATGTGTATTTTTATAAGGATTCATAAAAGATATATAATTCTTATATCATTTTATATCTATTTAACTTATTTTCAAATCTCTAATTAATTAATAATTGTCTAATATGTTTTCTAGATATTTAAATAACAAAATCATATGTTTATTATTATAAATTATTCAAATAATGTCTCATAATCTTTTGAATATACTAAAATATTAACCGTATAATATCAATCATCTTTTTTTTATTTTTTACTCGTTTTTTGTAATATATTATGAATTAATATGTCTAAAACTGAGAAACTCTATCAATATCATATTGCTTTAGATTTTCTGATGAATGATATCGGAGATGTCTAATACATTGTAATAATATCTATTTCAACAAAATAGAAAATATCGAAAAGTATATAATTGCTGATAAAGAAGATATTACTTTTAATCTTGTAGCTACTGTTAATAGACCTGATATGTTCAATATGATAGGGATTGCAAGAGAAATTGGAATTATTCTGAATAGAAAAGTATATAATCTTGCGACAAATAATTTAGATATTAATTTTAGTCAAAATATTACATTAATTGATGATGAAAATATAGCAAATTGTTATATAGGTACTTTTATTGAAAATTTATCTCTAATATCAACTCCGACGTGGATAACAAATAGATTAATAGTTTCTAATATACCTATATATAATAATATATATGATATTTTAAACTATGTAACATTAGAGTATGGACAAACCTTTTTAGTAATTGATTTTGATATCTTACTAGAGACAATCCATTACCCAAACCAACTGAAGTATCAAATCAAACCCTCAAATAACAATGAAATATTTACTCATTTTAATCATGAGAATTCTAATTTATTACCATTATCAAATCAAAATGTCGTCGTTACTGTAAACGATTATCCGATATCGATTGCAGGTATTATAAATAATAATTTACTAAACATTTCTAGTTCTACAAAACGTATCTATATTGAAACTTCAATTTTTAATCCTAAAATCATAGCTCAATCATCTAAATCTTTAAAGATCGAAACAGATATCTCTATACGACAAATTCGAGGTTGTTCGATTTCTTATGTTTCCATGAATTATCTATTTTTAAATCCCACATTTTACTTTAATAAAATTGTACTCATTTATAACAATTATTATAAATATAAAAATCATCTTGAAAAAAAGAATATGCTTATGAAATTATTCATAATAACCAAAATATCATTTTTTATTATACTACATATAAAAAATCATCTGAAAAATCTTATAATATAACATCAAACGTCGATATATATTAGGTCTAAGCAACATTACATTTTTTATTAGTAAAGAAAATATATAATATATAGTAAATTGTTTACTCAAAAAAAATAATAAACATTATAACTTTACTCCACTAATACTAAATTATTATAAAATTTTTTATGTATTTATATTCAAGTAGTATAAATATCCATTCAATTTTTCAAAATTATACATGGATTCTCTAGAGAGATGTCGCGTTAGTTTGACTATATATAAAGAATTATTAGATAGATATCTACGCCTATCTATATTCAGCTAATTATAAATATACGAATGTAACTATATTAATTGATCGTATTTTGAAGTATTATATTAGGATATATTAACAATAAAATTTAATACTCATCAGTTAAATAATTTATCATATGAAAAAGGCCTATTCAATTTTCAATTTGAAAAATGGTAGCAATTGAGATTAAATAGTTGTTATATCAACTCTTTTTACATACTAATCAAGCTAAACTTAGTTAATAAGCTGATAATTATTTTGTAATAAATAAGATACTTATGTAAATTAATAAAATATGCGTATAAATAATCAATATATAGTTATATTTCTATACTTTAGTATCAATTGAAACACAAATACATATAAAGTATACTTGTAACACAAGCACATCAACTTTCTTAGTAAACATAACTCAACTGGAAACTGCTCATCAACGTTTATTAGATCTAATCCATACTTTAAAAATCGGAACAATTGCTTCCTGTTTTATAAGTAAAAAAGAAAAAATAATAGAACCAATTGTTACTCTCGATTATAATTTTATTCATAAAATACTTGGTCCAACTTCAGAGTCTATACTATCTTATTCCAATATTACAGACTTACTAATAAAAATTGGATGTAAAGTACAAGTTGAAAGTAATAATTTTCTGATATCTATACCTTCATACCGTGCCAATGATTTAACAACAGATATTGATATTATGTGAGACTCTTATCAATATGTTTTTGATGTGTATAAAAATATTGTTTATATAATGTCATTAATAACTTTATAAATCTATTTTATCAGCTATATTATCTAGGTTATGTCATATTAATAATGTCATAACTAATATTATTAGTCTATTAATTATCTTTTAGCCATGATAGTTAATACAATTAATAGAAAAGCAATCATAATTGATATAATATATAATATATTCAAGATATTAATTAATGATAAAAATTATCTGAAACACAATAGTATGAATTAAGAAAGCTTGATATTCCAATAAATTGTGATATTTTATATTTTACGAAGAGAAATAAAAGCAAAATTTTTATTATCTGAAAAATATCAGTATAATCCCCATATATAAATGCACCTAATACTAATTAAAAAACAGTATAAATTATATATAGTAACCTCTATATTTAGATACTAAATTATGTACTCATTACTATATAGCTCGTAACCTTATTTATGATTAACCTTAAAGCTGTATCTATTTAAAAAATAGCTATACACTTTATTCCAGAGAAATTAGTAGAATATCTTAATATATATTATTAGCACAATTTATATTCTAATAAAATATAATTAATATTACACATTTGTTATTTCAACTGTATCAGAAGAAATTGCAAGATTAAATGGAGTCAATCAATTTATCGATATTTTACCGAAGTTAAATGCTTCTTCTATCAGTTTAAATAGAGAATTTTTCATGCGTAAAATTCAAGGATATTGTAAGACTATTCTGGGATTGACAGAAATTATAACATTCTCTTTAGTAAAATCAGATCCTATTAAACTCAAGAATCCAATCAATACAGAATGTGTAATTCGTTGTTTATAGCTATATACTCAAAGTACTTCTTATATTATGGTATCAAACTTCTTGTTATTGATTTAATTAGAAATTTATATATATGAAATTTAACTATATACTTTATTCTATAAAATTATAAAATCATCGAACAATAATGCTTTTAAAAAATTTCAATTAAATTATCTAGTATCTATTACTTTATAGATTCTTATGATTCAACATCAATATTAAAACTCCAAATATTTAGTGTATACTTTTTATTTTTACAAATAATCATTATAATAATCAAATATTACTCTAGTCATATAAACAACAAAATCAAAATACTTTATTTGAATCAATATTCATAGAATAAGTTAATAATCGATTCAGATAATGGGTACTTTTCTTTTAATCACAGATTAAGTTTAAAGCTACAAATGTTTATATTAAAAATCTTAAGTATTAGTATAAATAATATATAAACATAGCATGATTCATGTTGATATCATTCTTTAAATTACTATTGCTAATGTACCTTTTGCAATTCAAACACAAGATCAATATTCATACATGTCGAATAAGAAATTATGAAGTATATAAAAAAATTAATCTCAATTTCATATTGTTTATGATACTATCGTATATTTAAAAAGAAAATGGAATCCTCATAAAAAATATTTCTACATAAGGATTCAAAGAAAGATAGTGTGTGGGCGCTATACAAATAAACGTTTATGAAAAATAATATAATATGAATACTATAAAAATCTTAGTCAGGCTATAACTTATAATATATCGTCATAATTACTATGATAGAAAACTAAAAGATTTAATATATTCAGATTGTATAAGTGTAATTTCTTTTATAAACTATTAAAGTACAATAAAATAAAATACCTAAAAAACTAAAAAAAATTATTCGTTAGTAATCTGATAAATTGTTCATAATACAATATTTTTACGTATAATAACTAATAACTATCTGAAATATACACTAAATATACTAATTACTAAATCGCTAATACTCATTATTCGAATACAACCCCTACTTATAACGTATCATTATATATATACTATATTTAACTTAACTAACGTACAATATATACCTTTAAAATCTATACGATAATCATGATTTTATAACAACATAACTTCATAGCATAGTAATGGATAATGATAATTTTTATATCTATAAACATTATAAAAGTAATCTATTATATAATGTTTTATAAAAATAAATAGTTACAGATATTAGAATTATAAGAATAAACCCTTATTTTTTATTACTCTAATTTCAATATTTATAGTTTATATTTATCTATTTTCTAATTATCTAGCTTAAGATCGTCGATACTATTAGGAGTATTAAAAACATGTCAACATAATATTACTCAAGATAACCATATGTTAGAATGTTTTGAAATTGGAAACGTTTTTAATCCTCATACATATAATCAAGAACTACTACTAGCAGGCGTGTTAGGTAATAAATATCAAAGATACGATTGGCACAATGTAAAATCATATTTAACATGGTATGAAATAAAAGGCACTTTTTCTTCATTTTTTCAACATTTACATTTAAACATAAAATGGATTGACTTTTCTATAAATAAGAATAATGCTTATTACCTATTAATGCATCCAAAACGCAGTGCACAATTAATCTATGAGGGACAAACTATTGGTTATATTGGTAAAATACATCCAAAAATTTCTAGATTTTATTCTTTACCTAAAGAAATATACATATTTGAATTGAAACTTGACTTACTATACAAATATTATTTAGAGGCAAAAAATTATCCGGATACTTTTATTGAATATTCAAATTATCCTTCTATCGCAAAAGATATAACGATGATCGTCCCTATTCAATTAAAATTTGAAAATATTGTTGATACTATTTATGAAAAATCATCAAATTCGATTGATAAGATTGAATTGATGAATGAATATATTAGTAGTGATAGTAAGTTGTGTAAGTAAATCTTTACTCAAAATAAATAAAATTCACGTTTTTATCACAGATGTTTCAAATTAGAATATATAATCTCTACACTTGATTGTAATTGAATCTAATAAAAATATCTTGTTTTTTGTTTTTTATTCATACACAAAATAATCCATTTTTCAGAAGCTAATCTAATTAAATAATTTTATAAATTTACTATTAATACAGAAATTAAATCTGTTATATACCAAACTATATAAATTAAGCTTTTAAAAGTATATATCAGAATCGTTAAATTCATTGTGATAGGATATAGATATCAATATAAATATTAAACAAATTATTCAATTGCTTATCAAGCATAATTTTTAATCACATGAATGAAATAAATTATTATGTTATATACTTATAAATAGTTAATAAAAATAGAACTATTTATTTTTATAAAACATTATATAATAGATTACTATAATAATATAAAGCATCATGCTAAAATATACATTAAATTCTATAATTAAGTAATATTATTATTATATTACAGAGTATTTTAGATCTGAAATTATTTTACACAGCTAATCCGGATCTTAGCAACTCTATAGCATCGATCTAAAATAAATATATACATTAGCTTTTATATGAATCTACAGCAGTGATCTATTACAATTTTTAAATTTAAAGAACTATCTGAACATCTTATTTCAATATTAGTTCTCAATTAAAGATTATAGCTTATTGTTTAAATATATTTTCAGGTCCTAGAAATAAATATAATTTTACTTCAATAAATATTCTCGATTAATATTGCCAGAACAATATCACAGTATCAGTATTCGTTTATATTATAGATCTAATAATAAAACATTACAAATATCTGAAATTGAATCTATACAGTCAAACATTAAATTATATTTACGTGATACATATAATATTATATTCAAAGAATTAATATCTATAGATAACTAAATCTAGTTATGAATAAATTAAAGAATCTCCTTTTATCTCTTTAATTGTTATCTCCCACTTGCAAAATAGGGAGATAACAATTACAAAAAGTTACGATAATGATAAATTTTTTCTATTTTATATATCAGTAATAATACAATTAAAATATGCATATCTTATTCGAATTTGTTCTCAAATCTAAAGCATAAATTTTGGATACAAAATCAGAAAGATCTGTGATAAGTTTTATAAACACATATGGTGCATCATTATTAGAATCTCAATTATTACTTAATATTATCTCACACTTATAATTATAATTATATTCTCTTATTTGCTAAGTTCTCTACTTTGTTTAAATAACTAAATCCTAATTATAAACTACAACATCTAAACGTAAAACAATATAACCTCTCACCACTCCATACAAAAAATTACTAGGATTAAAATAAGGTAATTGATATCTTTGGTAAACTAATTAACTGACTTTCTTTTCTTCAAAAAAACATCCGTATTAACGATTATTTTGATTTATTAATAGTTTTTAAATAAATTTAGTTAGGATTCGCAATTATAAATTATACATAAGACTATTAATAAAATATTCCATATATATAATTTTTTATTTTTAATACAATGATACCTAAAAAAAATTCAAAACCACTAATTCTTTATGATCAATTATTGGCATTGATTTTAAATAATTTAGAAAAAAAATTTTTACAATATATTTATATTCAGAACCCTCAAAATGTATTGCATTCTAATATTACGACTAAAATAACTGATGAAAGTTACCAGCAAATATTACTACTATTTTTAAAAAATTGCGATATCTTGATATATGATCTAATTAAATATAAAATCACTACATTGCAATCATATAAACTAGCACCATATTTATTATTTAATATTATTTATAAACCTTTATCCATTCATTTATACAATCAAAATATAATATATGTAAATTCGACTCATTACGAGTCAAATTTTTATCAAATAGAACATTATGCATTTAAAAAATATATGTTTTTTGAAGTACTGCTATTTAATATTTCTGTACTTATTAATTGTAAAAAAGGTGTCTATCTAGCAAACTCGGTAGCTAATATAGAATTATACTATTTTAGTTCACAGATAATTTTAAATGACTTCATACTAAATTTCAGTAATTTAGTTAAAGAATTATCACTATTAATCAGTCCAATTACGATAATAAATTATAAAGATTATTCCGTAAATGAATATTCTATTAATTTGTCTCAGCGATATACGACAAATATAAAAAATAATATACTATTAAATTACTATATTGATTATTATATTTTAGAACCTAAAAAAATATATGAAAATTGCTATATTTTTAAAATAATCAAATTAAATAAAATATATTTTAGAAATTTAGATATTCTACGTAATTATGAAACATCATTTTTACTTCTAAGTCAAATAATTATAACTTATTTATTAGAAATTCAAGATTTTATTATTCCCAAAATTCAATACACTTCTTACATTATTTGTACAATTCCATTTATTAATATGTATCAATTATTTAAAAATAAAATTCGACCTATATTTAAAAATATATTTTTAATGAAAAAATTGCCTAAATCGTAAATACAAAACATAAAAAGATGCTAGATACTCTCAGAATCATTTAATCAAAATTAGTTAAATAATTAAAAATATATAAAAAAAATGATTAAGAATTGCTATAATAATTGTAGATCAATTTATTAATGAAATAGTTACATATATCTTTTCGACAGATCAGATTATGAATATATAAGCAATTATATAATTAACTACATTAAAACATAATATAATATGCTTTATATTATAGTTTGTTGAATTTAAAATCGAATAATATTACCAATGGAGGTCTATCAACATTTTATGAGCTATACACTATTATTAAATAAGTTACCTGAAATTTACACAATATTTAAACCTTTAATTGATATTTTGCCAGTTATACCTGTATTTTTTTTACTTTTAGCTTTTGTTTGGCAAGCTGCTGTCGGTTTTAGATAATGATCTCTTCTAGATCTCTAAATTAAGCTCAAAAAACATTTCGTTACTATTTGATACGATTCAAGTCAAATACTCACTAACTCAACATAGAAAACTTATAGTATAGAAATCTTGTATTAATATAATATTTTATTAAAACTCAAGATTTCTTTTCTATAAGTTTTACTATTATAAAAATATAATACTACGTTTAACTAAAAAAATCTTCTACTCCTTGTAATCCTTCCAGTATAATATAACTAAAAGATATAATTTAATTTTATTATTTGTATTATTGACTAATTTCATTATTACAATATTATATATTTAATTTATAATAGATATATATTTATAAGATAATTTACTTTTAGTTTTTTCAACTAGAGCAAAACTATTCATAAGTTAAAAAATTCCTAAGTAAAATTATAATATATATTTGAATTGAATATAACATTTTCACAATATCATATATTTTTTTTACTTACACAGAATTTATAAAACTAAACGTTATAGGTTTTTATATTTTATGCGCTATGATGCATTTCAATCTCTATTTCTTGTATTAATACTCATTTACATATAAATAATATTTATGAATATTGTTTTAACTAACATCTTAAATCTGATTTTAGTTTTACACCATAATTATATTATCCATTTTGATATACTTGATAAATATTTCCAAATAGAAAATATTTACATCAGTAGTATCAAAAACATTTTTCATTATTACAAATCTTCAATAATAAAAATTCATCGATTTCTAGAACATCAACTAAGGTCCGATCTTATATAGATATTCTTTTCTAAATTTTATTAAAATACCTCAACTTAATAGAATATTCCTCCTAAAGTGAATTTACTCGAAAAAATATGTTCTCAATTATAATAAAAATTAATATATATTAATTTCAGGTATTCTATAGATCACAGTCACACACTCAATATATATTTTACAGAATCAAAAAAGTATTAATGATATTTTTATCTATTACACAAAATCTGAGATTAGTGTTGAGCTTTTTAATTTTTAATTAAGACTCTTGAAATTCAAGCCATAAAATATTATCACAAAAGATCAAAAGATTTGTAATATTTGATAGAAAAGCTTTTGTATATAGATCATCTTAATTATGAACATTAATATTATAACAATCTAATTGATTTACAATAATAATCTGTTTTCAAAATGGTAATTCTACTTCTACACTTGATAATCTTATACCATTCTATAATATACAAAATGTAATACAAGGGAAAAATAGAAATCGAGCAAAATATTAGTGAATTAAAAAAGAAAGCTAAGAAATAAGATTAAAATATGTGTAGCATCCTTGTGATTATAATTAATAGACATTATAAACCTTAATAGAATAAGATAGCATAGTCTCAACTATGCTATCTTATTCTATTAAGGTTTATACCATGCAGGATGATTAAATAAATATTGTAATGATCTTACACCACGTAACTGATTAAACAATGGTAAATGACCTTTCGGCGCATGTAAATTCCATATAAATTCAGAAGGGTATCGACATAGCGAATTATTGACTTTCCACCCTAATTGAATCCATAATTGATTCCAATCTTTATGATGATTAATCCAAATATGTTGCTGAATAGAAAAGCCAAATTTACCTTTTGAATAAATATTCCATAACATATCAATCGTTTGTAAATCTTGTGTAGGTAATAATTTAATATCAGTAAAATACAACCACTTTCTTTGATCGATTGGTATAGATACTTTTCTAATATATAACTTGAATTCATCAAATCTCAGAATGATCATATAAATTAGATTCGAAGAAGCTATCACTTTATATCTAAACTATCATTCAGAACCATTAAATGAGATTTTTATTTAATACGGCTCATATACTAATACTATATGATTCTATTTCAATAGTGCATAATAAATGTTATAGTCTGGATAAAACGATTTATTTTGTATTAATCTATGCATATCAACAATACTATAAAAGTTATAAAACGTCTCTAACTAAACTTTATATTAATATCCTATATTCATTAAATAATAATTATTTTTATCTAGTCTTGTTTATATCATATTAATAAACTTTTTTCTCTCAAGAATCCAAATAATTCTAAAATAATATTTCTCCAACTTCTTATTACATATATAATTAGATGTCACAAATAAGCGTGAATCAATTATCAGAGTTTCATATAAACCTTAATAAATTTGAAAAAATTTTTGTATTTACGATAAAATTAAATCATTCCTACATTTATATATTCATCTATATATGTAGATATGTAGTATGTCAACTATTAATAATAAGAATTGTTTATATTTAACATATGTATTGTGATCTTTTATAAATATATATTACATAGGCATAATTAATTATTCTTTCATTAGACATAATACTGGAGCTAATTTAAATTATGTATTATTAATATTGTATTGACTCCTGAAGAAATTCGACGTAAGTTATTATTCTCATATTATTATATACTTACACATGAATACAAAACACACCTAAACTAGAAATATTAGCCAGTTTACATAATTTTTCTTGAGTTAATTTATCAGCTTCTATTAGAGTACTAGGAAAATTGCTAATAACCCTTATCTCTTTAAAATCAGTATATTTTGTATAAATCAAATATCGATTTAGTATCTTTAAATACCAACATGATTTTAAATATTCAATATAAGATGCTACCATTTTATTATTTATTAATTGCTATTTCCTATAAAGTATCAACTTATTACAATTTAACACTAATTTGATCTTCATAATTAATAAATTGAGATAATATGATTATAGTTACATTGAATAATTGTATATGCATTTGATCCTAATTAATCTACTCCAAAATCTTGGACCAATTAATTATTCATTTTCTATCTATAATCAATAATAATAAACATCTTGAATCTTTTCAGGATTATATAAATCTAATATAAGATAATTTTATTATTTATATTAAATTACCTATAACTTAATATGTTTTCTATCTGAAACTAATCATTAATAATGAAGAATTATTTTTAAGAACTTCTTAGTAATATTTAATTGATTCTAACAATAAATTATATAATAAGCTGTTTCATTAAATATGAATCGCACTGTAACTTTTGCTCGATTAATAATAACTGTAAATCATCATAATTTATATTAGCATTTAACGTCATAAGTCCTAAGGGAAACTCTCTTTTCAAAATCTGAACAATATAAGAATACTGCGAATTGTATATAAGTTGATATATGAACCCATAGACACAACTTGGTTCTTGCTGGAATTTTGTTTTGTCTTTGTACAAAATATATAGCAATCCTTCAATATTAGAAGAATTTTCTTCAGCAATTTGTTCTATTAAGTCTAATTGCTTATTTATGGAATTTATCTGAAATGATTTTACCAATTTCATCAAATATAAAAGTTTATTGGATGTAGTCATCATAATCTATAGTAGTGAAAAAATATCCTTTATTTTAAATAAAACAAGTATTTATAAAATATATACTCGATAGAATTTTTATGAGTAAGCTGATCAAATATTAACATAGTACTATCTAAAAAAGTACTCATCTCTTTTTATAAAATAAATCCTCTCCTTGATACAAAACGTATATTCACATTTTTGTTAATACGGTTGTTGCAGTTGCTAGTTAAAACCATATATAAATAATATTATTTTTAGATATAAAATATTTAGTACAGAAAAAATAAAAGAGAACAGCTATATATATTATATACGAAGTGGATTAATCAACAAAACTTTTTTATGAATATATAATTTTTATATATATTTTATTTGAATATTCTCAAAAAACTGCAAATTCTATACAATACAACCATGAAAAATCATTAGTATATAAAAATTTAATTTTATACTATAAATAATAACTTTTTTTCTATACTTATACTTATATCAAATTTTATAATCAATGTTCATATCAATATATAGATTTAATAAATAAAATTTAAAATTATTCTTATTTATTATTTTACAGAACTATAAATTCTAAAAATATTAAAATATATTAAAAGACTGATAATAAAAAAATCCTTGATAAAATATCTACTCGATATTCATCGAAGATCCTTATTCGATGATATTAATACTAGTCACACATTTTTAGCTTAAAATTTATCTATCTTTGCATTATTGTTCTGATTTTGATTTTTATTTTGCTCAAAATTTAAAGTTTTTACTTTTTGTAATATACGATTAAAATAATCTTGCAAATATATTTCAATTCTATTAATCGTCATGAAGTCTGTATCCAAGATTTGAACCCAATTCTGTAATACATTTTTATTCATAATAGGTTTCGTAAATATTTCTATAAACGATAGTCTTTCTCCAATATTTTCTGTCCAAGCAAAAAATAAAAGTATTTTTCTTAAAAGAAATAAAATTGTTAAAGAAACATATCGTTTTTTTACAGTTTGGCCAGATAATGTTTCACAAAGTATTATTACTTCTGTAGAAGACCATGATTTATTACCTAGTAACGGTAAAATACATTTTTCCATTTTGGGATTATTTAAGCTTTTCATGGTAATTTTTGCGACATCTATTGTATCTATATATGCAAGAGATATTGTTTCTTTTGTTGTCCATACAGCTTGATTTTCTAACACCGGTATTGCATATTGCTGTATAATCCCTTGAAAAAAACCTTCTACTTGAAAAATTGAATACTTCAAAGTCGATTCTTTGAGATGGTAAATATATTTTATAAATTTATGAAGTTTAGTATAACTTTTACTGAATTATTAATTAGCAAAAATTTTATATTACATTAATTAAAATTAATTAATTTTAAAGTGCTATGAATTATATATACAAGAATTGAGTCAATGAATTTTTCTTCTCATAATTAATCAACAGAAGCATATTTCTAATTATGTAGCAAAACAATATCTAATTTGAATATATAAGTTGAAATATATCATCCCTCACGATAGACATGTATAGTACTTACATTTTATATGACTCTCCAGCTAGTATCTTGAACATAAACATATGAATTTATAAGATCCACTAAATACTTATCCTACAAATCAACAAAAGTATATTACCATAATACTTATAAGTATTTTTAATAATACCTAGGCTCTTTTTAACAAAAATAAAAGATATTCCTTTTTTATTTTCGAAAAAGATAAATAATTATGGATAATCTAATACTCGAATATTCAAAATATACAAATAATATATAAGTATTGTAGTCAATTTATACTATACAAAAAATAGAATAATTATCAATTACCTAAATATTTTTAAGTTTATAAAAGTGTATAAAAATTAACGCGAAACCATTTATTTTTCACTTATTTGAAATAATATTTTTTATTTTTCTTAAATCAATTTATCTTTTTTTCTTTATTTTACAGCCTATCTATCATTAAAATAACGCATTTACTTGATTTATTTGTGTATATTCTTAATTAATTACTATAAATTTTAAATATTTAACCTATTTATTTATAAGCATATCATATTCTACTAAATATGATTATTATTGTAATTACATATTATATGACACTATTTTCAGAATATATTAAATTCTTATATATATGTATGATGTGTCCCATAAAGATAACATGAAATAGAAGATTTCCTATTCTATAATGGTTTAGTATTATAATTTTAAATATTCATTCTCTCTTATCTAAATAAAATATGCTATTTTATAATTTATAAATATAACTATGTATGATAATAGGATACTTATACATACTAAATTAAATTTATATATATTACCATAAAGAAGATCAATTCATTAAATACTTGCTTATTCATAATTAGATATAGATTATAATGTTAATATTTTAATTTAATATACTATTTTATTTTATCCGGATTTTCTATATAATAAACCTCACTTACTACCTCAAATAAAGCCAAATACAATATACATATGCATTATAAGGCTTCTAGATATAAAAAAATAATCCAACTACAGTGTAATACATGAATTTTTTTATCAAAATTTTACAACTTGAAAATATAACTCAATTAACATATTAATATTATCATATATAGGATATGTAACTTTATATCACATTTGTCAATGATTATCTGATGCTAATCTAGTTAATTGATATTGAAAAAGTTGATATATATCTACGATAATACTTTTTTTATTCATATTTATATGGTGATTTTACTATCAATAAATAATTTTTTTATTAGCTAATTTTATTATAGTTATTAATATACTATAATAAATACAATTAGTCGATATACATTAAAAAAATCTAAAGTATAATTTTAATACTTAAATTAATTATATATCAATAGGATTAATTATCTGCTTATATTGTTAATATGGATGAGAAGATTCTATTACCTAAATTATAAGTATATAACATATATATCACGAGGATCTTTTATGCGGATATGAATTACACAGTATATTAAATTGTAATTCTACCATAATCTTCATACTATTTCTTTTCAATATCGATTATAAACAATATATATATCAGATCAATCTATGATATTCCCTAAAATAAAACTACACGCTGTTATTTTACTTAACAATGTTAGCTTTTGATTAACATAATTCTTAAAAAAATATTTTTTTTAATTATTACATAGTTCTTATGTATAACTATCTACTTTTTTTAGTAATATAATATAATTATGCTAATCCTATATATATTAAACATATACAAGATTCAAAAAACATGGGCTACGTATATCTAGTGAATACACTTTGCTATTTAATAAATATCTAACACTGTCAATAACATCAATTGGATAAAGAATTATGACCATAAGATCAAGAATTATGAATTAACAAATCTTACTAAAGTGTTTTATATAAAATTAGACCATTATAGTTTATTAAATATTCACGAGTTCTTCTATATTTAACTGTATAAAATTTATTACAAATTTACAGCTTATTAAGGTGTAATCTACACACAAGTACTTATATTTCCATTCCATATATAAGAATCATTTTATTATTCTTATATAGATTCATATTATTTATTACTTGTAAGTTTTATCCAATCATCTAACGAGAAAAATCTTTATCGATTGATTGTAATATAAGCTTATAAATAAACCTAGGTATTATATTAACATTATCATACTAACTTAGATATTAAATAATATAATATAAGAATTTATATATTGTATTTTGACAATAATTATTTGAAAAATATTACAAAAAAATTCTAAATGATTATAACATCTTAAATATTTCTTAAGTTTTATTTTCATATTCGTCATATAATATCTGGTTAGCGTAAACGTAATATTTATTTTTAATGTAATTTTGAAATAAAAAGAGATATAATATAATTAAAATATATGAAAATATATATTAAAGAATAGGATCATTAATAAAATCTATCTAAATATATAATAATTATTTATAAAATATCCAGTCAGTACTATTTATAATCTAGTATCTGATTTAAATTATTAAAATCTCTCTGATAGTATTCAATATATAGATACTAAATTATAGAACTTTTTATATAACCTATTAATCCAGTTTATTAAATACTCTTATAATCTTATACGATATTGCATTAAATGATAAATCTCACTCTATTTGTACTTTAAAATTCATCAATGGAACATTATTGTAAAATTTTGCATTTACTATAGAGAAAAAGATATACATTGAGTCGAAACGAATATAGAGCAGATCATAGACAATTAAATTTAGTCATAATAATAAATTAAAACCTATCTATTATACCTTATGATAGGACACCATTATTGTAACTCCCATTAAAATCTGAAAATAAAATATCGAGTCTATACAGATCCATACCTTATAAAATCCTATATTCAAATTCGCGATGCATAATATTGTCAAATTATACAAATTAATCAATATACTATAATATATAATATTAAATTATTAATTGAGCTAAAAGTAACTTTATAATTTAATTTATATTCGAAATAATTATATTTTCAATGCACTATATTTAACTGATTATATTATATAGTCATGATTAATTTTTTATTTCGTATTTATAATCTTCTATCCATTGTGATATTTTATCTATAATTCGATTCTTATTAAAAAATATACCTTTTCCTAAATTTAACATAAAAAATCTCATACTCAACTTTAATATATCTCTTAGATTCTAATTTAATTCATATAAATCACATGTATTATAAATATCTGATGTGATAATTCTGCCATCATAGTAAATATTCTCGCCAGAATGAATGAAACATCTTAGGCCACTATCGATTGTAATACTACATTACAAACCAGTGGTAATGCTATAATAAGCAAATAAGCAATTATTATACAAACTAATCAGTTTAAAACATATATCATAAAATATTGATTCTATAAATACAACTTTTGTAAAAGTTTCAATAATTTAAACGTTGAAATTCATCAAAATATAAAAATTCAAAAATCGATTTATGCAAATTGGTTGCAAAATTATATCTAAAAAGTTATTTACTATCGAATCACTAGAAGTAATTTTCAATTATTAATAGTAGTAAAATTTATACTATTGAATATAATAGTAATCATCATTACAATCTATATAAAACAACTATATCTATCTATTTAACCACTTGATTAATCAAAATGAAATTCGATAAAATAAATGAATCTCATCTATTCTTAATTTATCTCACAGAAATATATCTAATCAATAAAAAATTATTGGATAGTTCTTTAAGTGTTATAAATAACCATATAATTTATCATTATTATTTTACTAACCAATCATTCTCTATATACCTTTGCAACTTGAGCAGCATGAATCAAATAAATTTTACTATACAAATCGATTTCAATCGATTTTTGTGTATCAAAAGGCCTTGTAGTGAATGTATCTATAACTCCAGAAATATTATATAAACATCTAGGTATCGTCTCTAGTATACATACATCTCCATATATTAATTCTGCTCCCCATTCTCTTAAAAATATCGCTTTACGCAAATTTCTTACCAAGCATCTGACTTGATAACCTTCATCTAAAGCTTGTTTAACAATTTGTCTTCCTAAATTTCCTGTTGCTCCAATAATTAATAAACTCATATGATAAATATAATTAGGTAAATAAATTTATATTTACAGTATATACCATATATTCATATTTTAAACAAATTTACTTCATCTTCAAAAATGTATATTAGATTAAAATAGCAAATTTTCAATTTATATATTCTACTAAATAAGAATAACATACAAATCGAAATAATATTGATACGTTACCTATTCTCTAAATTATATAACGTAGGAAATAATATTTCGACATCAGTTAGAAATAAAATTTGAATACTTTTAATTTTTAATATTGAATTCTAATTGAATACATTAAGTAATCTACTAAATAAAAACTTTAAAAGAACACCGACTAATATCACGTAATCAATTTAAATGTTAGGTATATGTTTTATATCTACATATTGTCAATAAATCTAAAATATCAAAACTTCAATATAATTGATATTTGGTAGACTCAGTTTAACTCATATCTCTTACTCATAATAAAAGCTTCAGTCTACAGGAAACCAAAACATACCTTTGATACCATTGGGATCTTTTATAAAACCTAAATTAGAATAAAAGCTCACAACACTAGCATCAGCAAATAAGCCAATATTAACAATATTTTTAGATCTTAGTTGATCTAATATATGATAAATTAAAATTTTGCCTAAACCTTGACCTTGAAAATTTGGATGTATAACAATATCCCAAATAACTGCGTTAAATACCTGATCAGATGTTACTCTTGCAAAACCAATCAATTGTATCGTTTCTTGCTTCTTATAAAATTAGAAAATTGATTACGCTATTACATGATAACATACATCTATCTAAAAATCCGAAAATATTTGATAAGTAATATACGGATTATAATATTGCAAATACCTATTTTTGATTAATCTAATTAATTATAATTATTTTCATATTTAAATTTAATAATATTATATTACTATTTATAATAAAAGATACTTTTGTATTCTGTATTTATAATAAACCTGTAATAGCACATAAAGCAATAATAAATACAATTTGTATATAATATTTTAGTTCTCATAAATAGATTATAATCGTATTATAGATTATCTTTATCTCAGTATATATAATACTAATGATATACATACTATTAATAGATTATCATATCATTCATAATAAATACATTATAAAATTATATTCAAAATATAACTTCTAATAGCTAAATTTATATATTGGTGCCGCGTGACAACAATTTATAGGCTCCAGATTAGAAAGAAAAAATTATGCTAAAAAAATCTATAATCTACATTATAAAACAATTGTTAATTCTGGTGCAATAGATATTCTTAAATATTACATTAAATATAATTAATGTAGTCACTCTAAATTTATATTTATATGATTTATGACATAAGTAAATAATTATAATTATAGATAAAATATGACTTTTAAATTCATACCATTTAGAAATTGAATTATATAATAGACTATTTAAAAATGTATATAATAATCTAATCTAATTAAATATGTAAATAGTATTATTAATTATGTTATACACTGTCATAAATTTATTTAAGCTACAATTACACACAGACTTAATATAAGAAAACTATTTTGAATTGCTGTATAAATTTTTTGAATTGATGGACATTCCCAGCCTACAGATTCGCATAATTGGTGATATTCTCTAATATTAACTGATTTATCCATACTAAATACCAACTGTACTGGTTTACCCTTATATTCTAATTAGAAAGTTTATACTCTAATCTATAAATTTTTAGTATATCTCTTCAAAATTCGTAATCAAAAAGATTTCTTTTCTACGTCTTCTTTGTGCTTCATTAAAACTTAAAAATAATATTCGACTTTGTATAATATTGAGAATGCTCTCCTCACTTATAGATTTTTAGCAATGATGACACGCACAACTAATTAAAATTATGAAGTATCAAGAAATATATATGAATAATTCTAAATGTTGATTAATACTATGTAGAAAAAGCTATGTTATTCTTCGTATGACCTCTTATGATAATGGTAAATCTATATAATCTAGAAAGCATTATTACATTAGATTGAATATAATAATACTAGAATTTAATCATACAATATAGTATCGATTTTCACTTCTAATATAATAAGATTTGCTATAAAATTATTCGTCATTATTAATATAATTTTGATTCAAATTATACTTCTGAGTAACATATTATATAGAACTAATTTGATAGTAGAATAAACAAATCATACATTGCCTAATAATTAAAATTTTTTTATTATTATTTTGAGAATTTGATATTGAAGATGTAAATAATTGTGAATTTTTAAAAAAATTTTTCCAAAACATGATAGTTATTTATAAATTAGATACTAAAATATTTATATAAGACATTAATATATAAAAAAATAATATGATGCAATATTTTTAAATTAATATTTATTCTATAACAATAAATTTGCATATGAACTTGACTATAAACTTAATTATATTTAATATAAGATTGTAAATAATGCTGGCATAGCTCAATTGGTAGAGCAACTGATTTGTAATCAGTAGGTTAAGGGTTCAAGTCCCCTTGCCAGCTTAAATTTTATATATTCTTTTTTTAAAAAAGTGACTATAATCATCACATAGCATATTTCTCAAAATATGCTATTCTAATATATACTTTTTGATCATATCATATCATATAATTTGATGATTAATAATCAATTTTTTACATCATAATTAATATTAATAACCGATTCCTTAAACTATAAATTAAGAAACCGGTTACCATTGATACTTTATAAATCTTTCTCACTAAGCTGCTTAATAAGATATTCAAATGGTACAGAAATAATTGACTTAATTGATTCATCATTAGAATTAATTTTATCAATTATTACTTCTTCTAGTAATTGAATTGCACGGACAGTTGGAGCAATGGGAACTGATAAAGAATTATACGTATCTCTTAAACCATATAAAACCCTCTCGTCTAAAATTTGTGTACTACCGGACATAATAGAGTAACTCGCATATCTTAAATAATATTCGATATCCCTTAAACATGCACTATATCTTCTTGTTGTATAAGAATTTCCTCCTGGACGTAATAATTCAGGCTGTTCATCAAATAATTGAGCATATGTTTCTTTAATAATATCAGCTGATTGGTTAGCAATAATTTCCGTGATCTGAATCCTATCTACACCAGTATCAAAAAAAGACTGTATTTGTTCCATAGCTCTATTATCTAAATAGTAACCAATTATAAAAATTGAATTTGTGGATATTATTAACTCTATGATTCATTTTAAAATATTTGCATATATCTAATAATTAATACGCAAATCAATCTCTTACAAATATCATTAAGAAGTTAGATACACTTGATTTTTTTAATCAATCCGAGTAAATACAAAAGATTTAAATACTATCTTGAATCTTTTTAAATCATTATTACAAGTAGAATCATAAAAATCTGATTAATTAAAAATATATATTTCACCTAGAGATCATACTATATAGTCTATGTTCTATTATTCTGATATGATTAGTGAAATTTGAAAATTTTTCGCATATTATTATAGAATTATATTTTTTTATTACTCGTATATAGTATTTTTGATACAGATACTATTTTGATTCTAATTATAAATCATTATAATTAGATAAATGAAATAATCATCATACAAACTTCACAAATAATCCATCGTACAAATCATATTGATTCAAAACCTTAGTATACTTAGTTAGTATTGTATACATAATATTAATAACATCAAAATATCAAATACTTCAAGTTAAAATAAAATATAACAAATTGTTATTTTATTTATTTAAGGCCAAATCATTATTTAATACTTATAAATTTTTTATTATTTATTCGTCAAAAAAATACCTGAGTACTATTTTTTCTTATTATTTTATAATCTATAATCTAAAATAAAATGAGATTCTTCTATCATGATGAATACAGTTTATTTGAAAAAATTTTATTTTATAAATCACTAATATATAAATTAAGATATTAATATTTATAGCTACATATACTAAAACAAATAGTAATAATAATTATAATAATATAATTATTATACAGTATATATATAATAGATAATATCTCATTAGATCTACATTAAAAAAGATATTACATACATCTTTAAATAGATTAAATAATTTATACACACGATAGCGTCTTGCATAATTTATTGTATTGTAAATAATTGATAGTAATTATGTTATTTATAATGAACAAAATTTATATATATATTATAAGAAATAATGTATAAAGGTTCGAACATATAAACCTGATTAAAATATATCTCGCAATGAATATTTATTCAATTAAACTATCTATTTATATTTCTAGTTAATATAAAAATATCACAAATGTTGTTTTAGAGTCCATTCTAATTACACAATATATCAAGATATATTATAACTTATAATATTCAAGTTAGTAGACTTTTATAATATAAACTAATAATAACAAAGTGAATAATCTATTTATTCTTTAATTTATTCCTTATATAAAACTGGTAGCTTAATAATATCATGACCAGATTGCTATGTGTATAGTATTTACAAATATGAGGTATAATTTATCTTAATAGAAATGTACCCTATTCATTATAACACTTAAAAAATTAACAAAGATGTATCTTATAGATACTCTTAATAATGACTATTTATGTAGGAATAGGATCTAGATAGTTTTTGCATAAATAAAATTTTTAAAAAGATATTTGAATATTTATAATTATTATATTTATACAAGAAATACACACAACCCAAGCATGTACAACATATAAAAAGATAATGCAAATAACAATTGAGTTAATGGGTCTGTTGATGGAGTTAAAATTGCTCCAATAATAGTTGAAAAAAATATAACATATTTCCATAATGAGAACATCGTATCAAATGATACGAGATTAAAAAAACTTAATAATACCTGCAATATTGGTAATTCAAAAATCAAACCTGTACTTAATAGTAAAAATGCAATAAAATTAAAATATTGTTCAAATGACCAAATCGGTTCAATAATATTTGCACCATATTGAATAAAAAAATGAATTGTAATAGGAATTAACACTGAATAACAAAATAAGACTCCTATTACAAATAAAATTATAGCAATTATAGTAAATAATATAAAAAATTTGGTTTCTGTTTTTGTTAATCCAGGTATAACAAAGGCCATCATTTGATACACTGCAAAAGGAATCGTTAGCATAAGGCTCATCAATAATGAAACCTTAAATGCAGTAAAAAAGTATTCTCCTGGGGCTAATTGCAAAAATTTAATTCCTTGTGCAGGTAATTGTAATATTTGTATTATTTTATTAATATTGTATGTAGAAAAAATTACCATTATTACAAATACCAGGAAAACTGCTATCAGACGCCCTCTAAGTTCTTCTATATGAGCCGATATTGGCATTTTTATTTTTTCAGTCATAATAATCTAAAAAATTAAATATGGAAAAATTTATTTTATACACTATATAAACATAAGCAATAATTTTCAAAATTTTGTATTAAATATTAAGTTAAATATAAAAATATTATATATAGAAAAATTTTGTTTAATTATCAGATTAATATGTTATAGTATTCGTCATATCTTTAGTAACATTATTGCAATTGTAAACCTTCCCCCCTAAAAAATCAACATAATGAGGGGAAGTTTTAAATTATAAAAAAATAATTAACTTAATTTTACTTCAATATCAACTCCTGATGGTAAATTTAATTGCATTAAAGCATCTATTGTCTTTGAAGATAATTGATAAATATCTATTATTCTTCGATATGACCTAATTTCAAAATGTTCTCGTGAATCTTTATCGACATGAGGAGATCTAAGAACACAGTATATTTTTCTGCGTGTTGGTAAAGGAATTGGGCCAACTACAACAGCATTACTAGAATTAACTATATTAACAATTTGTCGACAAGATTCTTCTATGGCATGATGATCATAAGATTTTAAACGTATCCGTATTTGTTGTTTCAAATTAGTCATTATTGTAAGTATAAGATTGGATTGTATCTAAAAATTATACATTAAACTTTCGGGTTGTTTAATGTATAATTTATTATTTTAAAATTTGTGATACCACTCCTGCACCAATTGTGCGACCACCTTCTCTAATTGCAAATCTCATACCTTTTTCAATTGCTACAGGATTAATTAATTCTGCAGTCATTTTAATACGATCACCTGGCATTACCATTTCAGCTTTAGATCCATCATCTGCTGTAAATTGCTTAATAATACCTGTTACATCTGTTGTTCTGACATAAAATTGAGGTCTATATCCTGTAAAAAATGGTGTATGTCTGCCACCTTCTTCATTTGTTAAAACATAAACTTCGGCTTCAAAATCTGTGTGAGCAGTAATTGTTCCTGGTTGAGCTAGTACCATTCCTCTTTCAATATCATTTTTTTGAATACCACGTAATAAGATACCGATATTATCTCCGGCCATTCCTACATCTAATGTTTTTTGAAACATTTCTAAACCAGTAATAGTAGTAGATCTTGTAGGTTTTAATCCAACGATTTCAATCGTATCTCCAACCTTAATAGTACCCCTTTCAATTCTTCCAGTTGCAACTGTTCCTCTTCCCATAATTGAAAATACATCTTCTACTGCCATTAAAAATGTTTTATCAACATCTCTCTCTGGAGTAGGAACATATGTATCAACAGCATCCATTAGTGCAAAAATTTTATCTACCCATTTATCTTCACCTCTTTTTACGGTAGGATTTTTTTCAATTGCTGTTAATGCTAATAAAGCAGATCCTGGACAAAAAGGTATTTCATCCCCAGGAAATTTATATTTATCTAATAATTCTCGTACTTCTAATTCTACTAATTCTAACAATTCTTCATCATCTACTTGATCTTCTTTATTTAAAAATACAACTATATGTGAAACTCCCACCTGTTTTGCTAATAAAATATGTTCTCTAGTTTGAGGCATAGGCCCATCTGCTGCAGAAACTACTAAAATTGCTCCATCCATCTGTGCTGCACCTGTAATCATATTTTTTACATAATCAGCATGTCCAGGACAATCTACATGGGCATAATGTCTAGTTTCAGTTTCATATTCAATATGAGCAGTATTAATTGTAATACCTCGTGCTCTCTCTTCTGGAGAAGAATCAATATCCGCATATTTGTTAAAAATTGTAACATTTGCAGCTATAATCTTAATCAGTATTTGCAAAATATTACATTCATTGTAGAAATATTAATAAATTTTGAGATCTATACAACTCTGATTTACAAAACAATAGTAATACATATATTTAAAAATAATTAATTAATTAATGTGTATATAAATTATATTACCTAGTTTTTTCGATTAGAAATATTCAGAAGTACAATAAATTTAAATGATAACATTTAATCCTTAATTTTTTGATATATGGAATGAATTTTTTCGACGTATTTGCATTATTATTAATATATAATCAATTGAGACTTAATTTGTTATATTGCTATATTGATTTTATATAAAATACATATATCTGTCTAGGCTTTTAATACGTTATTATATCAGCTCTGATTATAATATAAATATAATATTTTAGATTTTCAATTGTACACATTAATTCTGTTATATACAATATGTTAATAGAATTTAATTCTGTATTACTTTATTAAATAAACAAATCATACTTTTGCGATAGATCCATTTGCTAAAGCTAAAGTTGTAGAAATAGCAGCTGTTAAAGTCGTGTCAACTGGCTTATAATATTACTAATATTACTAATATTACTAATATTACTATTGATAATTTTTATTCATAATAAAAATCGATGAATCTTTTATTGATTTTGTATAGAATATTATAAGCTGTTTTCAAAGCATATATAAACTCATATGAATAGATAGCTCCTTCAAAAAAATTAAAAAAATAAATTATTTTATATAATTTTATCATTATAATAAACTAATATTTATACTATTTACAAGGCATGACTCTTATCTACAATAGCAATAATATATTATTTCAGATAAATTAAAATTTTAGTTCATTGATATTAAAATAATATCCGTTTGATTGTAATTAATTTAAAAACTTAGAATATCTTAACTTAATATTTAATGTTTTCAAATTCCTATATTATGACATTAATAATAATACTATATACTAATAATGCATTCGCTATACAATACAAATGAATTTAAAAATAATAATAATTTGAGATGTAAACTGAAAAGCTTGATAAACATTTAGGTGTCTCACCGATATACCATCATATCATAAAACAAAATTTGATATCCATAATACTTATGATTAAATCAAAATAAAACTAATAAAGTAAATTATCTACATTATCTTTATCTTATATTTATTATTAAATAAAGTTAATGCAACTAAAATTATAAAAATAAAATAACTAATCCAAAATGATATTTATGATCTTTAGACTTCTTTAATTCACAGATAAAGTTAAATAACTCAATCATTCTCACTTTTCCATGATCAACATGACCAATTGTTCCAATATTAACATGTGGTTTTTTACGTTCAAATTTTGCACGTGCCATACAAATTCTTTTAAAATATACATATAAATTACTTTTAACATATCTAAACTACATACTATTATATTAACTTAATAACGATAATGAGCAAAAGCTTTATTAGCTTCTGCCATTTTATGAGTTTCTTCTTTTTTTCTGATAGCACTACCTGTGTCATTAGATGCATCTATTAATTCGTATGCTAATTTCATTGCCATATTTTTTTCAGAACGAGCATTAGCAAAACGAATTATCCACCTTAATGCTAAATTAGTACCTCTATAAGCTCTTACTTCCATAGGAACTTGATAAGTAGATCCTCCCACTCTTCTTGCTTTTACTTCTACTAATGGCGTCGTATTTCGAATTGCTTTTTCTAAAACTTGTAAAGCATCTAAAGATGTTTTATCTTTAATAATATCTAAAGCATCATAGATTATTCTCTGAGCTAAAGTTTTTTTTCCATTTTTTAATTTGAATAAAAATATATATTAATATACGTTATCTTTTTTTCATTAATAACCTAGTAAAAAATAAATGTGTACTATGCTAACTAAATGTTAGTAATATATTAATATTTATTATAAACTATTTTATTATAAGTAGAAAATTATACGCTATAAAAGATATTATCATCTCGTATAAACTATTACTTAAGAGTAAAACTGAATTTTCGACATTTAAAGCTATATTACTATATATATTTTTAATTACACACAATTAATTCATTACTAAATACATTACTAATAAAAGACATAGCAATAAAATGTAAAATGGTCTATTTATTTGTTAATTTAATCATATATTCATTTAATGAAATTATAAATTGCTTTGTTATTTTTTATACTTATACTAAAATATAATTAAAACTTTACGTTATTAAGCCATGATTATCGAGATCAATATAAATTTTCAAGATACTTTTTATATATTTATTAGATATAATTCACATAATAAATCTTACAAATTCTTACTATTAACATATTAACTAAACGACTTTGATATATAGCATCAGGAGCTATAATACGTTTTTTAGCAGTTGTTCTACGAGACATAATTCATGAATATTAAATTAAAGTAATAAATAAGTTTACTATATTATTTAGGTTTTTTGGCACCATATTTAGAACGCCCATTTTTACGATTTTTAACCCCTACAGCATCTAATGTACCTCGAATAATGTGGTATCTTACTCCAGGTAAATCTTTTACTCGACCTCCCCGAATAAGGACCACAGAATGTTCCTGGATATTATGTCCTATACCAGGAATATAAGCTGTAACTTCAAACCCAGAAGTTAACCTTACTCTTGCTACTTTTCTTAAAGCAGAATTTGGTTTTTTAGGTGTTGTAGTATACACTCTTGTGCAGACACCTCTCCGCTGAGGACAATTTTTTAAAGCTGGAGATTTGCTTGAATTTTCCATTTTTTTGCGTTCATAGCGGATTAATTGTTGTATAGTAGGCATAAATTATCAAATATACTTATATGATTTTGTATTTTCTATTAAATCTTTCAACTCTTCCTTCTGTATCAATTATTTTTTGTGATCCTGTAAAAAAGGGGTGGTTTCCAGACCAAATATCTACATGTAATTCAGGTTTTGTGGACCCAATAGTCATAATTAATTGTCCATCACAATAAACTTTAGCATTTTCATACCATGTTGGGTGAATATTTGGTTTCGGCATAATAAAATAATCTAAAAATTGGTTTTATAATATATTAACGTTTTGAAAACTGAGGTGCTTTACGAGCTTTACGTAAACCGTATTTTTTTCTTTCTTTAACTCTTGAATCACGAGTTAACATACCTGAGGATTTTAAAATACTTCTATTATTCTGATCTAACATACATAAAGCTCGGGCAACACCGAGTTTAATAGCATTTGCTTGACCTGTTATTCCTCCACCTTTTGTAGTAATCATTAAATCATATTTACTATCTAATGATAGCAATTTCAATGGTTTAAGTACAAGATTTAAATGACTTGCATTATATTGTAAATATTTAATGCCTAACTGCCCATTAATAAAAACATTGCCACTTCCATATATTACATATACACGAGCAATAGAAGATTTTCTTCTACCTGTGCCATAGTAACTAATTTTATTTTGACTTGTATTAAGATCTAGCATAATATATATTTATCTATGTATAAATTATTATAAAAAAAATTTACTATAACTGTATTAATTGAGGCATTTGTGCTTGATGTAAATGCGCATTATCTGAATAAACTTTCACTTTTTTAAATAATTTTCTACCTAATGGGCCTTTAGGCAACATACCTTTAATAGATTTTTCTACGATTCTATTAGGCAATCTATGTTGTAATTGTCGAAAAGTTTCTATTGTTACACCTCCAGGGTATCGAGAATGTCTAAAATATTGTTTTTGATTTTCTTTTTTTCCTGTGACCGTAATATATTTTGCATTAATAATAATCACATTATCTCCAGTATCCAAAAACGGTGTATATGTAGCTTTATTCTTTCCTAATAGAATTTTAGCAACTTCAGATGCCAATCTTCCTAAAGTTTTTCCTTTCGCATCTACTAAATACCATTGCTTTTTATAATCTCTCATTGATGGTATGAATGTTTTATTCATTTTGATTAAAGTAAAAATTAAATATAATTATTTCTATTCTTAATCAATATATAAAAATACTATTTATTCAGTTTGTAGATAATAAGTAAATATCTCACTTATAAAACCATATATTTACAAATCAGAAAATATGGATTTTTTTTCTTTATCTTTCATATTTTTATACAATCAAGCAAACCTATACATATACCATATCATCTTAAAATCTTTTATCTAAATAAAATAATAATTACTAAGCAATTTAATAAAGATATTATTTATTAAGAATAAAATTTATTTATATTTTTAATGATTGACTTCAATTATGCAGTATAATCATTATTTAGGTTTAAAAAGAGTATGTCTGGTATATTGCAAGATATGAAAAGGATAATTATCTAATAGTGATAAATAGATGAATATGACTTCTCCCCTAATTGTATATTTTTTAGTATTAGTACGATTGTACATACTCATAAATAATCAAATTGCAAACTCATAATAATATTGGCATTATAATATCTAGATCTTGATCTAATATATTAAGAAATATTTACACTGTAAATACTCTTCAATACTATATTTTATGATAAAATTTTCTGGCTATTACTTTTTGTAATTAGAGTTAAGAATTTCATATAATTTTAAAATGATATCGTAATTATATTTGATATTATATATTTTTTTATTGTGATGGTAGCTATAATATTATGTTTAGTAATGTGAATTGATCATATTCATAACATTTTAAATATAACTCTTTTATTGATTTTCTTGACTATTTTATTACTAAATAGATACAAATTATTCATATTATATTCTATATATATATAATGATTAGTATAAATATTACCAATTAATCTGATATTGATACAAAATATAATATATATAAATCTTTGAAAATAACCATATATATAACATGATTTTATATGGCTATATCTATACATAAACAAAACTTATATAATAAAATATTTATTAATAAAAATAAGCAATATGATTCATATTAACTACTTATAATATTTTTTAGATCCCACACATACTTATGAATTTTCAATAAATCTATATTTAGTATAAAAAATATAAATCTTAGTAAAAAGCATTTTATCTAGCTTCATATAGAGATGAATAGATCTTTAGTAATTTAATAAAATTATATAAGCATTATAAAAATTTAGTATATTAATTATTCTGTAAACACTTACATTTATACTTTTCAAACACTCTTATTCATAATCATTCATAATCTTCTAACTAACATCTATATACATGTCATAAAATATTCAAATCTATTTAAGAATATCTTCATTATATAAGTAATAAAAAAACGAAGTATATTGGAAATGTTAATTCAGTGCAAGATTAGATATTCTATGATTAGCTATTTTTTATTTTTTTAATTTCATATGAAACATAAGTTAATACAATAAATTATAATCTAGTGAAATCATCACAGAAGTAATAATACTTCATAAAAATAATATGTCTGAACAGTAGATTCACAATATATGTTGATATCATTATCTCTTCTAATTAAAATACTGTATTATCTTGTTTAGTGATCTATTAATATAATATTACCGCATATATAATTAGAGTAAATGTATAATATAATCATATGTTTTAAAATTTTATAAACGTTATAAATAAGATATTTATATAATCTTTGCTTTATACCTATACGTAAATATCACACAAATTTATCATTATTCATTGTTTTACTCGCATAATCAAATCAGTATATTACAATTTCAAAAATTCACAATAACTCACTACGACTATTCATAATAAACCTATCAAATACCTATATATACTATATATCAACATAAATTATGTCAACGTCTATCTCTATTATTACATGTATTACATGCAGACTTATTAATTTTAATGATTCATCTTTATGCATAATTTATATTTCATCTTACCTAAAATTTAACAAAAACTCAACAAAAAGTAGTGCTATGTATATAGAATTTACAAATATATTATCAGAATTATGCTGACTGTAATATATAATAAACATATAAGCTATTAATATTGATTGTTATACTAAGTAAAGTAATCGTACTATTATAAAATATAAAAATAGATGATACAATAAATCTCACAATTCCTTACAATTGAATGTTAATTATAATATTAAGATGATTATAAAAATATCGAATATTATAATTAAATTTAAAATACTTATAAATATATCCTACAAATTTTTTGATAAAAAAACAAGCAATATGATATTAAAATATAATATTTACTTCTACATATCAATGAAATAAAACAAGGTTATTTATATGTAATTATTGATGTATATGATTATTTACAAAATATTTCGATTAATGTTAAACATATTAATTAACAGGTTTCTAATATAGAATCTTGGGAAGCGTACTATGTTTATCAATTAAATAAATTAAATAAAATATTATGACTGCTACATTAGAAAGACGCTCAAGCGTAAGTTTATGGGAACGTTTTTGTTCATGGATTACTAGCACTGAAAACCGTTTATATATCGGTTGGTTTGGTGTTTTAATGATCCCAACTTTATTAACTGCTACTACAGTATACATTATTGCATTCATAGCAGCTCCACCTGTAGATATCGATGGTATTCGTGAACCTGTTGCAGGTTCTTTATTATACGGAAATAATATCATTTCAGGCGCTGTAATTCCTAGTTCAGCTGCAATCGGTATTCACTTCTACCCAATCTGGGAAGCTGCATCATTAGATGAATGGTTATATAACGGCGGCCCTTACCAATTAGTTGTATTACACTTCTTCTTAGGTGTATGTTGCTATATTGGTCGTGAATGGGAATTAAGCTATCGCTTAGGAATGCGTCCTTGGATTGCTGTTGCATTCACTGCTCCAGTAGCTGCTGCTGCTGCTGTATTTATCGTATATCCAATCGGACAAGGAAGCTTCTCTGATGGTATGCCATTAGGTATCTCTGGAACTTTCAACTTCATGTTAGTATTCCAAGCTGAACACAACATTCTTATGCACCCATTTCACCAATTAGGTGTTGCTGGTGTATTTGGTGGTTCTCTATTCTCTGCAATGCATGGTTCTCTAGTTACATCTAGCTTAATCCGTGAAACTACTGAGAACGAATCTGCTAACTATGGTTATAAATTTGGTCAAGAAGAAGAAACTTATAATATCGTTGCTGCACATGGTTACTTTGGAAGATTAATATTCCAATATGCTAGCTTCAACAACTCAAGAGCTTTACACTTCTTCTTAGGTTTATGGCCAGTTGTAGGTATCTGGTTTACTGCTATGTCTGTAAGTACTATGGCATTTAACTTAAATGGATTTAACTTCAATCAATCTGTTGTAGATAGTCAAGGTCGTGTAATTAACACATGGGCAGATATCTTAAACAGAGCTAACTTAGGAATGGAAGTTATGCATGAACGTAACGCTCACAACTTCCCTCTAGATTTAGCATCTACTAATTCATTCCCTGTAGCATTAGCTGCACCAAGCGTTAACGGATAAACTATTTTTATTCGATTAATGCATAAACAAACTAACTTATCAATAAGTTAGTTTGTTTATTTTTTATTCTAGTTATCCAATAATCAACATTATTGTACAAATCCAATAATTATCAATCAATAAATGTTAATAAATTATTTTTTGATAATTTAAATTAAAAAATGTTTTATTAAGGCTAAAGTCTATTACTATATCTAAAAATCAGAAGCTATAATGCTTTTCTTTATAAAAGCCATAAAACATTATAACTAATTTCATATAAACGAAATTTCTACTAATAAAACATTTAACTTACAACTCTTGGTATTCTGTATCAAAAAAAGTAAAAAATTTGAATGTGCATCTAAAGTTATTAATACACATATAAAAAAATTCACTTATTAACGATATACACGTCAATTATATAGCTCTGTTCCTAAAAGTTTCGATATAGGACTATGGGTTATATAGAAAATAAAATTGACTGATAGCTTTAGTGCTTCTAAAAAATAATCAATTTATGAAAAGAGAAGGTGGGATTCGAACCCACGGAGCTATAACACTCATTTGATTTCAAATCAAACGCAATCAACCACTCTGCCACTTCTCCTAAGAATATTATAACATAATTATTTTTTTATGTCTATTATACCTAAAAATAAGTGAAAATTCAAATAATAATTAATCATCTCAATACCAACAAATTTATAGAGCTAAAAAAATTAAAATCACTTAATATATTCATAAATTTCATAGTATTATGATATCATATCAAAGAGAATTAACTTATAAAAATTGTACAAGATAAATAAATTATGATGAACAAAAAGATTATGTAATAGTTAATAAAATATTTATTACTAATTATTTTATATATACTCAAATAACGGGATCGACGGGGATCGAACCCGCAACTTCCGCCGTGACAGGGCGGTGCTCTAACCAATTGAACTACGATCCCAGCATATTATACTTTTATTATACAATAAAAGTGATTATTATAATTATAAATATTTTTATGATATACCTGAAGAAGCAAAAACTTCTTCAGGTATATCATAAAAATATTTAACTACACTACGATACTGAGTTAATAATAGTTCAATCACTGTAAATTATCCAAATTTACCAACTGTTGAAGCTATTACAAAAGCTGCATAAGTTAAGATATAACCTACAGAAAAATGAACTAAACCTACTAGTCTAGCTTGTACTATAGATAATGCAACTGGCTTATCTTTCCATTTTACTAAATTAGCTAATGGAGTTCTTTCATGTGCCCAGGCTAAAGTTTCAATTAACTCTTGCCAATATCCTCTCCAAGAAATTAAAAACATGAATCCAGTTGCCCAGATTAAATGACCAAATAGAAACATCCATGCCCAAACAGATAAATTATTCATTCCGTATGGATTATAACCATTAATTAATGGAGAAGAATTCAACCATAAATAATCTCTTAACCATCCCATTAAATAAGTTGATGATTCATTAAACTGTGACACGTTACCTTGCCAGATAGTTACATGTTTCCAATGCCAATAGAATGTTACCCATCCTATAGTATTCAACATCCAAAATACTGCTAAATAAAAGGCATCCCAAGCAGAGATATCACAAGTTCCTCCTCTTCCTGGACCATCACAAGGAAAACTATAACCAAAATCTTTTTTATCTGGCATTAGTTTTGAACCTCGTGCATCCAATGCTCCTTTTACTAAAATTAAAGTTGTGGTATGTAAGCCTAAAGCGATTGCATGATGTACTAGAAAATCGCCAGGACCAATGTTTAAAAATAATGAATTTTTAGTACTATTAATCGCGTCTAACCATCCTGGTAGCCATAAGCTATTACTTGCTGTAGAGGCAATGCTAGTAGAAGAAGATAATAAGACATCAAAGCCATATAAAGTTTTTCCTGATGCAGCTTGAATCCATTGTGCAAAAATAGGCTCAATTAAAATTTGTTTTTCTGGTGTTCCAAAAGCAATCATTGTATCATTATGAATATATAGACCCAATGTATGGAAACCTAAAAATAAACTTACCCAGCTTAGATGAGAAATAATCGCTTCTTTATGTTCTAACATTCTAGCTAAAACATTATCTTTATTATCTTCAGGATTATAATCTCTTACAAAAAAAATTGCTCCATGTGCAAATGCACCTACCATTAAAAATCCTGCAATGTACTGATGATGAGTATATAATGCAGCTTGAGTAGTAAAGTCATTTGCTATAAATGCATATGGCGGTAAAGCATACATATGCTGAGCTACTAAAGAAGTAATAACACCTAAAGCAGCTAAAGCTAATCCTAACTGAAAATGTAGCGAATTAGTAATTGTATCAAATAATCCTTTATGTCCAGCTCCTAGTCGACCTCCTGGTGGTCTATGTGCATCTAAAATCTCTTTTAGATTATGACCTATGCCCCAATTAGTTCTATACATATGACCAGCAACTATGAATAAAACTGCAATCGCTAAATGATGGTGTGCCATATCAGTTAACCATAAAGATTTAGTTTGAGGATGAAACCCTCCTAAAAATGTTAAAATTGCAGTACCTGCACCTTCACTAGTTCCAAAAATATGTGATGCTGTATCCGGGTTTTGAGCATATACGCTCCAGTTTCCAGTAAAAAACGGTTGTAAACCTAATGGATGTGGTAATTGAGTAGTAAAATTATCCCAACCAATGTGCACTCCTCTAGATTCAGGAATTGCAACATGCACTAAGTGACCTGTCCAAGCAAGAGAACTAACACCAAATAAACCAGATAAATGATGATTTAATCTTGATTCATTATTTTTAAACCATGAAATATTTGGTTTAAATTTAGATTGTAAATGTAACCATCCTGCAAATAAAAATACTGCTGATAAAACTAATAATGATAATGATGCTATATATAAGTCATTATTTGTTCTCATACCAATAGTATACCACCACTGATATAGACCAGAAAATGATACGTTTACTGGATACGATGGATTTGTTTTAGAAAAGGCTTTAATTGCAGCTTGCCCAAAATGAGGGTCCCAAATAGCGTGTGCAATTGGCTTTATTTTAAGCGGATTTGTAACCCATTGTTCAAAATTACCTTGCCAAGCAACATGAAATAGATTTCCTGATGTCCATAAAAATATAATTGCTAAGTGCCCAAAATGAGAAGCAAAAATTTTTTGATATAAATTTTCTTCTGTCATACCGTCATGACTTTCAAAATCATGCGCAGTTGCTATTCCATACCAAATACGTCGTGTTGCAGGATCTTGAGCAAGAGCCTGACTAAATTTTGGAAATTTTATTGCCATAATCTTTAATTTTCTCCTTTATCCTACTGAAATTATTCTTGCTAAAAAGAATGCCCATGTGGTTCCAATACCACCTAATAAATAATGCGCTACTCCTACTGCTCTTCCTTGAGTAATACTTAATGCTCTTGGTTGAATAGTTGGGGCAACTTTTAATTTATTATGTGCCCATACAATAGACTCGATTAATTCTTGCCAATATCCACGGCCGCTAAATAAGAACATTAAGCTAAATGCCCAAATAAAATGAGCTCCTAGAAATATTAAACCATATGCTGATAACGCAGATCCATATGATTGAATTACTTGAGATGCTTGTGCCCATAAAAAGTCTCTTAACCATCCATTAATTGTAATTGCACTTTGAGCGAAATTACCTCCTGTGATATGTGATACACTTCCTGAACTTGATAATGTACCCCATACATCTGATTGCATTTTCCAACTAAAGTGGAATATTACTACTGATAAAGCATTGTAGTTAAACTAGAGGTCTTATTACCTTAACCCCCGTCGATAAATCCGGACATGAGACTTTCACCTCATCCTGATCTTGCCCGATCTGTATATTAATTGTTTTACTTTACAACCTATCAATTCTAGATTTTTGAATGTAGCAATATTTATGCAAAAGCTAAAAATTTTGACATTCGTCTTTTATTCTTAACAAACGATAGATTATATTGTCAATGTTAACAATGGGTTTATCTTCAATAAGGTTTTATACCATGTATATATAATCGTTTGATTAATTTACATTGGCTTATAGACTAGCTTCCTGTTGTTAAGAGTTTTTTTAGCCCAATATATGTTATGTTATCACCGTCAAATGGTGATGTATTGGCTTTGATTTTTAACCAAACCATATGTAGTAGCCAAATCTTTTCTGTTTTTCCATCTTTGTCAAATTGTTTTCCGGTTAAGATCTAATTGTCTTGATACCGTATTCCGTCAGAATATATCGGGTTTTGACTCAGGAAGTGCCGTTGTTTTACCACTTTTTTTTGATCTCGAGTATATTTACGAAATATCAAGCTCGAAGCTTTTGATACATTAGCTAAGTTGATTTATGAAATACATTTCGATATTATGAATATCGGAAATGACTTACTCATCCAATGATCATTGGACGAAGTATTCAAATTAACTTATAAGCCGAAGTGCTACGATTATATTGTAATATATTTCACACTTTCATTAACAGATTAGCTTGAGATTTTCTAATCGGCTAAATTTTTTCTTTTGGTTTGCTATGTTTAATGATGATGATTTAAAATCTTAAAAAGTCAAAACATTCCTTTGTTCGAGTCTACAATGGTTATTTTAGCTTTACTAAGTTTTAGCTGAGGTCTATTTAAAAGCCATTTCGCTAGTTCTTTTTTTGCTTCTCGAATGATATATTTTTCTTTTATGAATGATTCGAAAGTCATGCAAATAATGCATCATCTCTATTGATTTACGTTTTGTCTTATTGCAATATTTTTTTATCTTTCAAAAAGAAGGTAATTGTGATCGATTTTATGGAAGCATTTCCTGATATCGACATCTAAAATATATTTCTGAAAACTTTATTCTCCGGATATATTTCGTAAGTTCAGGAAAATTGACTCCATTGTATTATGACAGTTACAACTCGGCCGAAATCTATAAGAATTTGGTTCCAATCGTGTTTTCCATTATGAGACTAGAACTAATAAGCATAAGAATTGCTTATCTTTTGTTAGTTAATACGGGCATACTTCTCCAATGAGTCCCTTACAGTAAAGTTTATATGAGCTGGTGACCTTCCTTACTAAAGAAAGTTTCACTTTACCACTTTTCACCATTCCATATTTAAATAATAGCTTCTATTTCAGGACTGTACATTGCTCGACTCTATTTTGTGATTTATCGCTAATTCTTGTCGATTTGAAGTGGATGAACTTTAATCGTTGAAAGGCACTAGGTTACGTTGTAACTATATACATAGTTGTAACTATATACATAATAGTCAAGAAATGATACGTATCTTTAGTAGATATATCTTTCCTATTTCAGTACGCCAAGCTGAAATACTAGCCCAAATTAGGGTTAATAATTTATCCATGAGAGAATACTAGATTTCTTTGCTGAACTCTAGAATCATACCATATGATTTTTGGTCAGGAAATTTAGGCTATATACTAGGTAGGGAATTCAACTTTATTTAAATACAGTTATACTTTTTCACTGAAAGTACGATAATCTTATAAATTTACGAAAACGCCAATTTTATATTATCAACGGGTCGCACCATCCAAAATAAGCCTAAGAATACATGATCCCATCCAGAAACTTGACACGTTCCTCCTCTTCCTGGACCATCACAAGGAAATCTAAATCCTAAATTAGATTTATCTGGGATTAACCGAGAATTACGTGCAAATAATGCTCCTTTTAATAAAATTAATGCTGTTACATGAATAGTAAATGCATGAATATGGTTAAACTAAGACCCTGTTTCCAGGTAATCTCGTCAACAGATCCGGACATGAAACTTTCATTTCATCCGGCTCCTGCCTCAAGTTTAAGAATTAATTAATTACAACTTTAAGATTATGATACCAAGTTTTAGTTTTTCCTAAACGACATCTAAAATTAATGATCTAACAATAATAGCTGAAGATTTTTCAAATAATTTTTTCTTTTTTGGAAGACTAGAATAATATAATTGATTTTATAGGCATCTGATCTGCTAATTTTTTTTTATCAATATAGATGATATTCTTTTTGACTTTTAAGAAAAATTCTTTGTCGGCAATTCTAGCTAGTATGAGTTAATAATCATATTGTTTAGTAAGTATCTTGTTTATCATATATCGATTTATTTCCTTTAACTTTTATCCATTTACTTGATTTTATCCATGATAACTTAGGCAACCAATTTGATTCGATATTTTGACTTCCTATTTTACGTTGACCAACTAAAACCCAATTATCATAGTGTTTGATATTCTTAAAAGTATAATAGTTACCTGATGGAAAATATTTTTCTTTTACGATATATCTTGGATTATTTTTATCTCGACGGAAAACCCAAGCACGTATTTTTTGAAAAATAAGGTGTTGAAGTTTTTCGAAGGTTTTTGTACATTCACAGTATTTAAAATAATTACCCCAATGAAGAATAACGGGAGTTAATTTCTTAATTAGATCAAAAGAAGAAGCTTGTTTATTTTTTTGAATAATTTCTCGAACTTTATTTAGTAGTTGCTTTTGGCTATCTGTAGAAGGATATGATTTAAGTCGAAGTATACCATTTCTTTTTGTGATTATTATCTGAAAACCAAGAAATTGGAATCCTTGCATAGCAGATACAATTTTTATGTTTTGTTCATTAAAGCTTAACTTAGATGTTGAAGCCAACAATTTTTCAATTTCAATTTTTACTGCTAGGAGTAATTCTTTTTCAGTATGAATAACTACAAAATCATATGCGTAGCTAACGATAGTTAGAGTATTTTGTTTTGTAGAATCTTCTTTTTTCACATATCTTATCGGATATGATTGGCTATATATCCATCTTTTAAGATATGTTGCTAAACCATGAAGAATTATATTTATAATAAGTGGAGATATAATATAGCCTTCAGATATTCCAATTTGATTTGCTGGTACCATTGATCGTTTCAGATCGTATATTGAATTAAAACCCTCTATTAATCCAGCTTGTAACCATGCGCAAATCTGTTTTTCAATTTCAGGTAATGTATCCAACTTTTTCAAAAGATAATTATGATCGATAGAGTTAAAGTATTTACTTAAATCTACATCTAGAATATATGTTGCCTTATTAATATTTTGATATGTATTTTCGAAATTAGATAATATTACTTTTATAGCATCATGACATTTACACTCTGGTCTAAAGCCATAAATATTCGGTTCAAACTTTGCTTCCCATTCTGGTTCAAGTGCGAATAAGCATAAAGCTTGTTTTGCACGATCTTTGATAATAGGAATATCTAACGGTCGTTTTTCTAATTGTCCTGATTTGGGAAGCCAGATTTTTTTGATACGAAGGGTTGTACCGTCTAGGTTTAAAGTATTTACTAAGTGCATTTTTTGTTCTGATGTTTGATAATTTTTATCATCGATCTTTATTTTTTTTTTACCTTTATTCAAAGTTGTCACTTTAAAAACGGCAAGTAGCTTTGCATCTAAAGAAGATAATAGTTTCTTTTGAAGAAAACGTACTTTACTACGATTATTGTTAATGGAAGCGTTGTATATTCTTTGTTGATATCGGGATACTCTCATTTGAACATCTTTCCATATAATAGTTTCCCACGCAAATTTGCTCATACATTATCTCCTCGGAATAAATTCTTATAATATTGAGACCCTCTGTACGTCAGCATATGTCACCTAGCGTCCAACACCAAGCAAGACCTTTGGCTTTTTACAGAAGTCCATACTCTAACGTTAATAGGAATCCACGTTCAATTCCCACCAAATTATAATATTGGTAAAAGCGTTAAAGCTTCTCGTGTTTCACATTAAAATAATTGCTCCTCTACTTAGTCCTATACACTACATATGAAGTTTGTGATATTGAATATTTAATAATATTTTATTGCACTATGCTAGCCAAGTTTGGGCCCACAATCAAACTGGTAAACTTTACCCAAAAAATGGGAAGCATCTAACCTAAAGGTTCCTTCATTTGATGCCATATGCTTAAATATATTAAAGACGTAGACATATAAAGGATACTCTTAACCTTTGCTAAACTTACCCTATCGTCTAGGGATATCAAGGTTAAAAGGACAAATCTAGCTATTTGTGAGGAATTGCACCTCATTTTAATGTAATTAATATATAAATATCAGTTTATTTTATTTGTATTTATATATCGATCTTTTCCTCTTAAATAATTTTTATATCAAGAGTTATAGATCAACGGATCGCACGTGAACCATGAAGTCTGCAGTTCCTAGCTGAATTGGCATCATAGCAATTTTGCCATTTACAGCGATAGTTTCTCCTCCAAAAGCATAACTAGCTGTAGTTAAGATATTTGGAGCTGTATTACCAGGAGCTAATGTATGTAAGTTTTGAATCCACTGTGCAAAAATTGGTTGTAAAGATATCGCTGTATCAGAGAACATATCTTGTGATCTTCCAAGAGCTCTCATTGTATCATTGTGAATGTATAATCCAAAGCTATGGAATCCTAGAAAAATACACACCCAGTTTAAATGGGAAATAATTGCATCTCTGTGACGAATTACTCGATCTAAAACATTATTATAATTCTGAGCAGGATTATAATCTCTTACCATAAAAATTGCTGCATGAGCTCCAGCTCCAACGATACAAAAACCTCCAATCCATACATGATGAGTAAATAAAGATAGTTGTGTTGGGTAATCTGTAGCAATATAAGGATACGGTGGCATAGCATACATATGATGCGCAACAATAATGCTTAAAGATCCCATGAATGCTAAGTTTATAGCTAATTGAGCATGCCAAGAAGTCGTTAAAATTTCATAAAGACCTTTATGACCTTCTCCTGTGAAAGGCCCTTTATGTGCTTCTAAAATTGTTTTCATGCTATGACCAATACCCCAGTTAGTTCTGTACATATGCCCAGCAATAATAAATATTACAGCTAAAGCAAGATGGTGATGGGCTGTATCGCTTAACCATAAACCACCAGTAACTGGATTTAATCCACCTTTAAAAGTTAAAAAATCTGAATATTCATTCCATTGTAACGTAAAAAATGGAATTAACCCTTTACTAAAACTAGGATATAGCTGACTTAATAGATCTTTATTAAATAAAAATTCATGCGGTAATGGAATTTCAACTGGAGATACACCTGCATCTAATAGTTTATTAATTGGTAATGAAACATGTATTTGATGACCTGCCCATGATAAACAACCTAGACCTAATAATCCTGCTAAATGATGATTTAGCATTGATTCGGCGTTTTGAAACCATTCTAACTTCGGGGCATATTTATGATAATGAAACCAACCAGCAAATAACATTAATCCAGACATAAGTAATCCACCAAATGCAGTTGCGTATAACTGTGATTCATTAGTAATCCCAGAAGCTCTCCATAGTTGAAAAAATCCTGAAGTAATTTGAATTCCTTGAAATCCTCCCCCAACATCTGCATTCAATACTTCTTGTCCTACTACAGGCCAAACAATTTGAGCACTTGGTTTAATCACATTTGGATTACTTAACCAGGCAACATAGTTGGAAAAACGCGCTCCATGAAAATACATACCACTTAGCCATAAAAATATTATGGCAAGCTGTCCAAAATGAGCACTAAAAATTTTACGAGAAACATCTTCTAAAGAACTTGTTTGAATATCAAAATCGTGTGCATCAGCATGTAGATTCCAAATCCATGTGGTAGTTTTCGGTCCTTTAGCAAGCGTTCTTGAGAAATGACCTGGTTTAGCCCATTTCTCAAAAGAAGTGGGTGTTGGATTTTTATCCACGCTAATTTTTACTTTTCTTTCTTCTTGCTCTTTTGAGCTTATAGTCATAATATATAAAAATAAAAATATCAAATTTTTTTAAGAAAATCATATGTATCATATACTAATATATGATTTTTTTAATTTAACACTCAATTAAATTGTTTAATTACAAAACATCATTTATATTTATAAATACATGTTATAGACTTGAAATCTAAATTAAATAATTAGTAAATTATTCTATTTTATAATTTTTAATATCTATCAACTTTTCTTACTATAATAATATATATTTTTTTAGACTTCTGTTAATTTATATGCTGTATATACATATCGATGAATTAAATATTGCAGTATTTACTGATTTATTATAGATATCAAAAAAGTTGATTCAATTATTAAAATTTGAATAATTTAATTATAAAATAAACAGACTTCTTCTCCTTATTATGAGACAAGCAAGTAAAAACCTCAGTAAACATTAAAACTTACGCCTTGATAAGTTTTTCGCCATGAGTTTTTTTATTGCATAATATCATAGGAATAATTTATAGAAATAATTATAATAATTTTATAGTAATTCTGTCAAGTTTATATGCAGTGTATACTGTATTATGATACACACCTTGAAGGACTTGAACCCTCGACACCAGGTTTTGGAGACCTGCGTTCTACCAACTGAACTAAAGGTGCTTAAATATAATCTTTAAAGTATACGCCTTATATTACCCCCAGGGGAATTCGAATCCCCGTTACCTCCGTGAAAGGGAGATGTCCTAGGCCTCTAGACGATGGGGGCATTGGATATTACTACAGAATTATAATATAATGATAACATATTTTTATAGTTTTGTCAACAAGTTCTCTTAATCTGTTGCGCCAAAAGATACAAGTCATATCTTATAATTTATCTATATTGATAGCATGGAAGACAAAAATCTTGCTTCGAATCTAATAAAATAGTGATCTTAAAAAATATTTTGATCACGACTTTATCAATTTTTAACAAAAAATAATATTAGTCCATAAAAATTTTCTCTTCTTATTGAAACTAATATTATTTTTTTGAAAATTATATATTTTATAAATACATCTGTCTATAAGTAAGACTTACACATTGATCTAATTACAAAAGAATCAAACTTGACGCTTTTTAAAATTAGATTAGTTAATGTTCCATTAGCTTCATAATTAATTTGTAAAAAAATACCATCATGGAACTGTTTAATTACATACATCAAGTGTCGTCGACCTCTATTTTGAATTAAAATATTTTTCGCTCCATTTTCAATTAATAATTTATAATATTTATTGATTAGTTCTAAAATTTTTTCTTCAGACAGATCTGGTTGTACAACCTGTATCATTTCATATTTTTGAAATTTAGTGATAGCTATGAATCGCTTTAATATTTTCATATATGTATTTAATCTATATATTCAATAGGAATATAAACAAATTATGTGAATCATTTATATTCATAAAATTTATTATATTTTAAATTTTTTAAAAAGCGTCCTATTAAAACTATATATATAAATCCTCATAATATATAGTTTATTTATATTTTGAATAAAGAATATAATGGTAATTATTAATTTAACATAAACATTACTTTGAATCATAATATATTATACAATAATACCATACAGTTGAATATATCGACTATTAATCATTATATTAATAAAATTATATTCATTCATAATACAATAAGATATTTAAAAAATTAGTTCAAGTAAAAAGTAATGTATTATATTTTCTTTTTATCATTCTAAAGCGCAAATTTTATTATGATGCATGAATTAATAAAGATAAATTAAAATATAAAATTAATAATTACTGAGCTACATTGTTCATAAATTGTTTTTATATTAAAGTATATATATTTTATAAACGAAGAATTAAATTTAGTAAAATATTATAACATATTTTTTGAATAAATACAAATAAAAAATTTATTTGATATTTTCTTTGGCATCGTGCTAGTTTCCCACTAGACTCCTCTAGCAGTATATTCGCCGCTGTAACATTTAACTTACGAGTTCGGTATGGATCGTAGTGGTACCATTACGCTATAAACACCAAAGATTAATTTTTTACAGTATATAAAAGATAGATAATTAATATTTTCAAGCCCTCGGTCTATTAGTATACCTCAGCTCAATACATTACTGCACTTACACTTGATACCTATCAAACGGATCATCTTTCCGTGACCTTAACTATTATAATATAGAGAGAGTACTCATCTTGAGACTGATTTCCCACTTAGATGCTTTCAGCGGTTATTCTTTCCACACATAGCTACCCAGCGTTTACCGTTGGAACGATAACTGGTACACCAGCGGTATGTTTCTTTCGGTCCTCTCGTACTAAAAAGAAGGTCTCTCAATACTCTAACGCCTACACCGGATATGGACCGAACTGTCTCACGACGTTCTGAACCCAGCTCGCGTACCGCTTTCATGGGCGAACAGCCCAACCCTTGGGACGTACTACCGCCCCAGGATGCGATGAGCCGACATCGAGGTGCCAAACCTCCCCGTCGATGTGAACTCTTGGGGGAGATCAGCCTGTTATCCCTAGAGTAACTTTTATCCGTTGAGCGACGGCTCTTCCACTCGAAACCGCCGGATCACTAAGGCCGACTTTCGTCTCTGCTTGACTTGTAGGTCTCGCAGTCAAGCTCCCTTATACCTTTACACTCTGCGACTGATTTCCGACCAGCCTGAGGGAACCTTTGCGCGCCTCCGTTACTTTTTAGGAGGCGACCGCCCCAGTCAAACTGTCTATCTGGAAATGTTCTTTGGCCGGATAACGGCTAACAAAGTTAGAATTTCAACTTGTCTAGAGTGGTATCTCACTGATGGCTCCTATACTCCCGCAAGAATATACTCGTAACCTCCCACCTATACTGCGCAAGAAAAGTCAAAACCCAATTCCAAAATACAGTAAAGCTTCATAGGGTCTTTCTGTCCAGGTGCAGGTAGTCCGCATCTTCACAGACATGTCTATTTCGCCGAGTCTCTCTTTGAGACAGCACCCAAGTCGTTACGCCTTTCGTGCGGGTCGGAACTTACCCGACAAGGAATTTCGCTACCTTAGGACCGTTATAGTTACGGCCGCCGTTCACCGGGGCTTCAGTCGCTAGCTTCGTTTCGAAAAACTAACCAACTTCTTTAACCTTCCGGCACTGGGCAGGCGTCAGCCCCCATACATTGTCTTACGACTTCGCGGAGACCTGTGTTTTTGGTAAACAGTCGCTTGGGTCTATTTATTGCAACCTTAAAATAAGGTACCCCTTCTTCCGAAGTTACGGGGCCATTTTGCCGAGTTCCTTAAAGAGAGTTATCTCGCGCCCCTTAGTATACTCTACCTACCCACCTGTGTCGGTTTACGGTACAGGCATTTAAATATTTAGCGCATTACGAACTTTTCTTGGAAGTATAACTTCAGTCACTTTAGTACCGAAGTACCTTGTATTCACAACTTAGCTCTAGATATTTTCACTATCTATCAATACCTCGTATGCTTAAACCAGTAACCAATACCTGGCTGACCTAGCTTTCTTCGTCCTTCGATGCAAATATTAAACGGTACAGGAATATTAACCTGTTATCCATCGACTACACTTTTCAGTCTCGCCTTAGGTCCTGACTCACCCTTCGCGGACGAACCTTCCGAAGGAAACCTTAGGTTTTCGGGGCATTGGATTCTCACCAATGTTTTCGCTACTCAAGCCGACATTCTCACTTCTGTACTGTCCACACCCGCTCACGCTAATGCTTCAACCTAATACAGAACGCTCCTCTACCGATACAAAAGTATCTTACAGCTTCGGCAAATTACTTAGTCCCATTCATTTTCGGCGCAAAATCACTTGACCAGTGAGCTATTACGCACTCTTTAAAGGATTGCTGCTTCTAAGCGAACCTTCTGGCTGTCTACGCATTTTCACCTCCTTTACCACTTAGCAATTATTTAGGGGCCTTAGCTGGTAATCTGGGCTGTTTCCCTTTTGACAATGAAGCTTATCCCCCACTGTCTCACTGGTTAACTACACACTTAGTATTCAGAGTTTGCATTAATTCAGTACAACTTTCGAAGCCATCATCAAAACAGTGCTTTACCCCTAAGCTATAGCATTAACCGCTGCGCCTCAACGCATTTCGAGGAGAACCAGCTAGCTCCGGATTCGATTGGCATTTCACCCCTAGCCACAACTCATCCGCTGATTTTTCAACATCAGTCGGTTCGAGCCTCCACTTAGTGTTACTTAAGCTTCACTCTGGTCATGGCTAGATCATCCGGGTTCGGGTCTGTAAATAATGACAAAACGCCCTATTAAGACTCGCTTTCGCTATGGCTACAGCTTTCTTACCTTAACCAGCCATTACCTACAAGTCGCCGGCTCATTCTTCAACAGGCACGAGGTTAGACGATTAGTCATCCTTCCACTGCTTGTAGGCCTACGATTTCATGTTCTATTTCACTCCCCTCCCGGGGTTCTTTTCACCTTTCCCTCACGGTACTGGTTCACTATCGGTTGTCTAGGAATATTTAGCCTTACGAGGTGGTCCTCGTAGATTCATACGGTGTTTCACGTGTACCATATTACTCGGGATACAACTAGCGATTTCATGTTTTCAATTACAGGGCTTTCACCTTCTTTAGCAAAATATTCCAAATTTTTCATTTAACAATTCATCTACTTTATCGTTGTCCCACAACCCCATAATTAATATATGGTTTAGGCTGTTCCCGCTTCGCTCGCCGCTACTAAGGGAATCGCTTTTGCTTTCTTTTCCTCTAGCTAATAAGATGTTTCAATTCACTAGGTTTGCTTTCTTTGTTTTATTGATTCCACAAAGAATAAATGTATTAAGTTGCCTCATTCGGGAACCTCCGGATCAAAGCTTGCTTCCAGCTCCCCGAAGCATTACACTGGTAGCCATGCCCTTCATCGCTTCTAGACACCAAGGTATCCGTCGTAAGCCCTTATTCACTTGAGATATTATCTATTAATTTTACTTATATAAACTAATAAGCATTTTGATATCCTTAAAAGGAGGTGATCCAGCCACACCTTCCAGTACGGCTACCTTGTTACGACTTCACCCTAGTCACTAATTCTGCCTTAGGTATATTTTTCCTTACGGTTAAAAGTACAACTTCGGGCATAATCAACTCCCATGGTGTGACGGGCGGTGTGTACAAGGCCCGGGAACGGATTCACCGCAGTATAGCTGACCTGCGATTACTAGCGATTCCATCTTTACGTAGGCGAGTTGCAGCCTACGATCTGAACTTAGGCCAAGTTTATGAGATTTGCTTATTCTCGCGAATTTGCAGCTCTTTGTCTTGGCCATTGTAGCACGTGTGTAGCCCAAAATATAAGGGGCATGCTGACTTGACGTCATCCTCACCTTCCTCCGGTTTGTCACCGGCAGTCTTTTTAGAGTCCCCAACTTAATAATGGTAACTAAAAACGAGGGTTGCGCTCGTTGCGGGACTTAACCCAACATCTCACGACACGAGCTGACGACAGCCATGCACCACCTGTGTTTACGTTCCAATAAATTGGCACTTTTTCCTTTCAGAAAAATTCGTAACATGTCAAATTTTGGTAAGGTTCTTCGTGTTGCATCGAATTAAACCACATGCTCCACCGCTTGTGCGGGCCCCCGTCAATTCCTTTGAGTTTCACCCTTGCGAGCATACTTCCCAGGCGGGATACTTAACGCGTTAGCTACGGTGCCACAAGTAAAAAACTCGCAACACCTAGTATCCATCGTTTACGGCTAGGACTACTGGGGTATCTAATCCCATTTGCTCCCCTAGCTTTCGTTTCTCAGTGTCAGTAATAACCTAGTAGAACGCTTTCGCCACTGGTGTTCTTCCCAATATCTACGCATTTCACCGCTACACTGGGAATTCCTTCTACCTTTGTTATACTCTAGCGAATCAGTATCTGTTGCTGAATCAAGGTTGAGCCTCAATATTTAACAACAGACTTAAAAAGCCACCTACAAACGCTTTACGCCCAATAATTCCGGATAACGCTTGCATCCCCCGTATTACCGCGGCTGCTGGCACGGAGTTAGCCGATGCTTATTCATTGGATACCGTCAGAACTTCTTCTCCAATAAAAGAGGTTTACGATCCAAAGATTTTCGTCCCTCACGCGGTATTGCTCCGTCAGGCTTTCGCCCATTGCGGAAAATTCCCCACTGCTGCCTCCCGTAGGAGTCTGGGCCGTGTCTCAGTCCCAGTGTGGCTGATCATCCTCTCAAACCAGCTACTGATCGTTGCCTTGGTAGGCTTTTACCCTACCAACTAGCTAATCAGGCATAAACTCTATCTCAGGCGAATTACTTCTTTCACTTGTCAGCATATAGAGTATTAGCATTAGTTTCCCAATGTTGTCCTCTTCCTAAGAGCAGATATTCATGTATTACTCACCCGTCCGCCACTAAGATTCTTACGAATCTTCGTACGACTTGCATGTGTTAGGCATACCGCCAGCGTTCATCCTGAGCCAGGATCAAACTCTCCATTGTATCCAGAAATTGTGTAGTTGTTGAAATATTTGTATTCGAAAACTAACTGAAAATAGTATAACACAAAGCGAGAGCAAATGGCAACTCACGGACATTTTTTATAAATATATTTATATATATAGGAACATCTTCGATCAAAAAGCTTAAATTCCTTACTTTTGCTTAGTAATTTTGCTTTTTGATCGATTCGTACTATTTTATGTAAATGCTAGTGAAAGTTTATTTTTCCTTCTATTATTATTAATATTTACAAATATTTACTTGCTGCATATTATTAAAAATTTGCCATTGAATGACTTAAATAGTTTTAACAACAAATGTAAATTTTAATACTTAAGATAATGTATAAAATAAAAATATAGATACACTACATACACGAATATTATAATTGAAATCGAAATAAAATTTTATATTTTATACATTAATTGTTTATAGTATATCATTTTCTCATATAAGAAGTCGTATTATGAGTATTGATTGAAAGCCTACTTAAATTATCAATTGAATGTAGTCAAGTAAATAGTTACCTAGAATTGATTCATGCAATCATATTGTAATTCTTTAAACTCGATAATTTTTGTATTATTGGGTAGTTTAAAATTTATATTATTGGGTTTATTTTAGTAATAAAATAGATTCATTATTCAAAATTATATTTTTAGATGCTGATCTATTCTAAGGAATTAAGTAGATATAGACTAAATGACTGATAGATATCTACTCAAAATAATTATTAATTAATAATTATTAATTTTAGATCTAAATCATGATTATTATACAAATATACTTATATTGGAATCTGGAAGGTATCAAAGATTATCTATCATCTCAAGTATATACTTTAATTTTGTTATCGTATGCATATAGATATGTTTATTGAGTTGCATTCTAGCATACTCCATTTTAATATATAGTGTTACGATAAAATCATTCTATTGTTGAAATAATTAAACTGTATTGGATACTTATTTATTATTTTWAAYTTTCACTAGCATTTACATAAAATAGTACGAATCGATCAAAAAGCAAAATTACTAAGCAAAAGTAAGGAATTTAAGCTTTTTGATCGAAGATGTTCCTATATATATAAATATATTTATAAAAAATGTCCGTGAGTTGCCATTTGCTCTCGCTTTGTGTTATACTATTTTCAGTTAGTTTTCGAATACAAATATTTCAACAACTACACAATTTCTGGATACAATGGAGAGTTTGATCCTGGCTCAGGATGAACGCTGGCGGTATGCCTAACACATGCAAGTCGTACGAAGATTCGTAAGAATCTTAGTGGCGGACGGGTGAGTAATACATGAATATCTGCTCTTAGGAAGAGGACAACATTGGGAAACTAATGCTAATACTCTATATGCTGACAAGTGAAAGAAGTAATTCGCCTGAGATAGAGTTTATGCCTGATTAGCTAGTTGGTAGGGTAAAAGCCTACCAAGGCAACGATCAGTAGCTGGTTTGAGAGGATGATCAGCCACACTGGGACTGAGACACGGCCCAGACTCCTACGGGAGGCAGCAGTGGGGAATTTTCCGCAATGGGCGAAAGCCTGACGGAGCAATACCGCGTGAGGGACGAAAATCTTTGGATCGTAAACCTCTTTTATTGGAGAAGAAGTTCTGACGGTATCCAATGAATAAGCATCGGCTAACTCCGTGCCAGCAGCCGCGGTAATACGGGGGATGCAAGCGTTATCCGGAATTATTGGGCGTAAAGCGTTTGTAGGTGGCTTTTTAAGTCTGTTGTTAAATATTGAGGCTCAACCTTGATTCAGCAACAGATACTGATTCGCTAGAGTATAACAAAGGTAGAAGGAATTCCCAGTGTAGCGGTGAAATGCGTAGATATTGGGAAGAACACCAGTGGCGAAAGCGTTCTACTAGGTTATTACTGACACTGAGAAACGAAAGCTAGGGGAGCAAATGGGATTAGATACCCCAGTAGTCCTAGCCGTAAACGATGGATACTAGGTGTTGCGAGTTTTTTACTTGTGGCACCGTAGCTAACGCGTTAAGTATCCCGCCTGGGAAGTATGCTCGCAAGGGTGAAACTCAAAGGAATTGACGGGGGCCCGCACAAGCGGTGGAGCATGTGGTTTAATTCGATGCAACACGAAGAACCTTACCAAAATTTGACATGTTACGAATTTTTCTGAAAGGAAAAAGTGCCAATTTATTGGAACGTAAACACAGGTGGTGCATGGCTGTCGTCAGCTCGTGTCGTGAGATGTTGGGTTAAGTCCCGCAACGAGCGCAACCCTCGTTTTTAGTTACCATTATTAAGTTGGGGACTCTAAAAAGACTGCCGGTGACAAACCGGAGGAAGGTGAGGATGACGTCAAGTCAGCATGCCCCTTATATTTTGGGCTACACACGTGCTACAATGGCCAAGACAAAGAGCTGCAAATTCGCGAGAATAAGCAAATCTCATAAACTTGGCCTAAGTTCAGATCGTAGGCTGCAACTCGCCTACGTAAAGATGGAATCGCTAGTAATCGCAGGTCAGCTATACTGCGGTGAATCCGTTCCCGGGCCTTGTACACACCGCCCGTCACACCATGGGAGTTGATTATGCCCGAAGTTGTACTTTTAACCGTAAGGAAAAATATACCTAAGGCAGAATTAGTGACTAGGGTGAAGTCGTAACAAGGTAGCCGTACTGGAAGGTGTGGCTGGATCACCTCCTTTTAAGGATATCAAAATGCTTATTAGTTTATATAAGTAAAATTAATAGATAATATCTCAAGTGAATAAGGGCTTACGACGGATACCTTGGTGTCTAGAAGCGATGAAGGGCATGGCTACCAGTGTAATGCTTCGGGGAGCTGGAAGCAAGCTTTGATCCGGAGGTTCCCGAATGAGGCAACTTAATACATTTATTCTTTGTGGAATCAATAAAACAAAGAAAGCAAACCTAGTGAATTGAAACATCTTATTAGCTAGAGGAAAAGAAAGCAAAAGCGATTCCCTTAGTAGCGGCGAGCGAAGCGGGAACAGCCTAAACCATATATTAATTATGGGGTTGTGGGACAACGATAAAGTAGATGAATTGTTAAATGAAAAATTTGGAATATTTTGCTAAAGAAGGTGAAAGCCCTGTAATTGAAAACATGAAATCGCTAGTTGTATCCCGAGTAATATGGTACACGTGAAACACCGTATGAATCTACGAGGACCACCTCGTAAGGCTAAATATTCCTAGACAACCGATAGTGAACCAGTACCGTGAGGGAAAGGTGAAAAGAACCCCGGGAGGGGAGTGAAATAGAACATGAAATCGTAGGCCTACAAGCAGTGGAAGGATGACTAATCGTCTAACCTCGTGCCTGTTGAAGAATGAGCCGGCGACTTGTAGGTAATGGCTGGTTAAGGTAAGAAAGCTGTAGCCATAGCGAAAGCGAGTCTTAATAGGGCGTTTTGTCATTATTTACAGACCCGAACCCGGATGATCTAGCCATGACCAGAGTGAAGCTTAAGTAACACTAAGTGGAGGCTCGAACCGACTGATGTTGAAAAATCAGCGGATGAGTTGTGGCTAGGGGTGAAATGCCAATCGAATCCGGAGCTAGCTGGTTCTCCTCGAAATGCGTTGAGGCGCAGCGGTTAATGCTATAGCTTAGGGGTAAAGCACTGTTTTGATGATGGCTTCGAAAGTTGTACTGAATTAATGCAAACTCTGAATACTAAGTGTGTAGTTAACCAGTGAGACAGTGGGGGATAAGCTTCATTGTCAAAAGGGAAACAGCCCAGATTACCAGCTAAGGCCCCTAAATAATTGCTAAGTGGTAAAGGAGGTGAAAATGCGTAGACAGCCAGAAGGTTCGCTTAGAAGCAGCAATCCTTTAAAGAGTGCGTAATAGCTCACTGGTCAAGTGATTTTGCGCCGAAAATGAATGGGACTAAGTAATTTGCCGAAGCTGTAAGATACTTTTGTATCGGTAGAGGAGCGTTCTGTATTAGGTTGAAGCATTAGCGTGAGCGGGTGTGGACAGTACAGAAGTGAGAATGTCGGCTTGAGTAGCGAAAACATTGGTGAGAATCCAATGCCCCGAAAACCTAAGGTTTCCTTCGGAAGGTTCGTCCGCGAAGGGTGAGTCAGGACCTAAGGCGAGACTGAAAAGTGTAGTCGATGGATAACAGGTTAATATTCCTGTACCGTTTAATATTTGCATCGAAGGACGAAGAAAGCTAGGTCAGCCAGGTATTGGTTACTGGTTTAAGCATACGAGGTATTGATAGATAGTGAAAATATCTAGAGCTAAGTTGTGAATACAAGGTACTTCGGTACTAAAGTGACTGAAGTTATACTTCCAAGAAAAGTTCGTAATGCGCTAAATATTTAAATGCCTGTACCGTAAACCGACACAGGTGGGTAGGTAGAGTATACTAAGGGGCGCGAGATAACTCTCTTTAAGGAACTCGGCAAAATGGCCCCGTAACTTCGGAAGAAGGGGTACCTTATTTTAAGGTTGCAATAAATAGACCCAAGCGACTGTTTACCAAAAACACAGGTCTCCGCGAAGTCGTAAGACAATGTATGGGGGCTGACGCCTGCCCAGTGCCGGAAGGTTAAAGAAGTTGGTTAGTTTTTCGAAACGAAGCTAGCGACTGAAGCCCCGGTGAACGGCGGCCGTAACTATAACGGTCCTAAGGTAGCGAAATTCCTTGTCGGGTAAGTTCCGACCCGCACGAAAGGCGTAACGACTTGGGTGCTGTCTCAAAGAGAGACTCGGCGAAATAGACATGTCTGTGAAGATGCGGACTACCTGCACCTGGACAGAAAGACCCTATGAAGCTTTACTGTATTTTGGAATTGGGTTTTGACTTTTCTTGCGCAGTATAGGTGGGAGGTTACGAGTATATTCTTGCGGGAGTATAGGAGCCATCAGTGAGATACCACTCTAGACAAGTTGAAATTCTAACTTTGTTAGCCGTTATCCGGCCAAAGAACATTTCCAGATAGACAGTTTGACTGGGGCGGTCGCCTCCTAAAAAGTAACGGAGGCGCGCAAAGGTTCCCTCAGGCTGGTCGGAAATCAGTCGCAGAGTGTAAAGGTATAAGGGAGCTTGACTGCGAGACCTACAAGTCAAGCAGAGACGAAAGTCGGCCTTAGTGATCCGGCGGTTTCGAGTGGAAGAGCCGTCGCTCAACGGATAAAAGTTACTCTAGGGATAACAGGCTGATCTCCCCCAAGAGTTCACATCGACGGGGAGGTTTGGCACCTCGATGTCGGCTCATCGCATCCTGGGGCGGTAGTACGTCCCAAGGGTTGGGCTGTTCGCCCATGAAAGCGGTACGCGAGCTGGGTTCAGAACGTCGTGAGACAGTTCGGTCCATATCCGGTGTAGGCGTTAGAGTATTGAGAGACCTTCTTTTTAGTACGAGAGGACCGAAAGAAACATACCGCTGGTGTACCAGTTATCGTTCCAACGGTAAACGCTGGGTAGCTATGTGTGGAAAGAATAACCGCTGAAAGCATCTAAGTGGGAAATCAGTCTCAAGATGAGTACTCTCTCTATATTATAATAGTTAAGGTCACGGAAAGATGATCCGTTTGATAGGTATCAAGTGTAAGTGCAGTAATGTATTGAGCTGAGGTATACTAATAGACCGAGGGCTTGAAAATATTAATTATCTATCTTTTATATACTGTAAAAAATTAATCTTTGGTGTTTATAGCGTAATGGTACCACTACGATCCATACCGAACTCGTAAGTTAAATGTTACAGCGGCGAATATACTGCTAGAGGAGTCTAGTGGGAAACTAGCACGATGCCAAAGAAAATATCAAATAAATTTTTTATTTGTATTTATTCAAAAAATATGTTATAATATTTTACTAAATTAACGAATAATTTTAATAATTTCATGAATCTCATTAATATATTAATGAGTTAAGAATATCAGTTAATCATTTAGAATACTACATTATTGCAAATTATATTTTTAATATATAAGGAGTTTTATAATTACTATGGGAAGTGCCTTTTGTTTATAATTTAATCTGTTATGTATTATTTATATTTTATATTAGATTAAAAATTATTGAATTATATATTATAATTGT